ACGCATCCTTATGGTCGAGCGGCCTAACGGCACCTTATGGTCGAGCAACTAAAGTTGAAATTGACTTATTGGGTGGGGGGGGTTATCAGTCGAGCCCCGTTGCCGGTCCTCGATGGGTACGAAAAAGATTGTTTCATATTGGAACGTGAGATTGAATCGTATTGGGAGATCTATATAGATTCAAGTATAACTAAAGCTAAGCATCGAAATCAACGCTGGGATCGAACCTACCTGGCATTGATACTTGGGTCGAAACCTACCTGGCATCGACCTCACTCGTGCATGGAGTAGCGGTTTAGAGACCCGAGAATGCATGGGCACACACCTGGATTGCATATGACTGACTCATTGCGCATAACCTGGCGTTATATATGATTATCCACCATATCACCTCTGAGGTAAGTCCTTTCTTTGATCCTCTCGGTCGTAGCTGGGAACACCTCTCTATCTAAGCTGGGTCACTTCTTTTCTTATATTCGGAGTCTGTCTGTTCTGGTTTGCTTGGCTATAGGCTGATCGGCTGTGACTGACACCTCCTGGGGCTGAAGTACTATCGGCAGGGTGGCATTTCCCGTTGGGTAATGGCTATCGGCGGGCTCAATGAGGTGTGCTACGTGGGGGGCTCTATAACAACCGGGGGGGTTATATGGAACAACAATTCGTCTATCTATGGAGGACTCTACTACTACTGGGGAGTTTATATGGAACAACAATTCGTCTATCTAAATCAGTGTCTCGGCTAGCAGCAGCTAAAACTCGGTATCCACTCATCTATCTATGCGGCAGGTTATTCCTTCCTTGCTCCCGGGTCTCGAGTGGTAGCGCTCCTTCCAAATCATGGTGGATCTTGCGGTAGCCATGAAACAAGGGGGCAAGCTGTATCGATCCTTCAACCATGAGTGTTAGCAATTAACTGGTGAAAATGTAGGCAAGCGTTAGCAGCGATAAGTGTGATTACGACCAAATGAAAGTGGTGATGTGTGGGCAGGTAAGGTGACTGAGAGCGTAATGGGGGAACGGAAAGCATCCTAAATCACGTCATGGTAAAGTAAACAGAAAGCGTAATGTATGAACTGAAAGGGTGGGGCGGGTACAAAAAGGATGAATAACGTAATGGGATTGGTAACTTCCAAATGTATGTTGATAGGGTTGGTTCCTTTACTGAAAGCGTAATGGGGTATTGAATGTTGTACTGGGGAATGACAACTGACTGAATGCGAGACTGGGGGCGTAATGCGGGGCGTATCATCCATCGAGCGGTAGCAATCCATCCAACCTCATGGGGCAAGCGTAAGAACCCGGCAAGCAGCACACCTTCGCATACAACATATCATATGGGGACCACCCTCTGGCGACATCTACCGGCAAGCAACAAATCATATACCTATCTCTATTGAAACACCTTTACAACACCTCTGTTCACTGAAACCGGAAAGCAACACAAACTATACCTACCTCTCGCTATCGTTACACCTTTGCATCCAACATGATCTGGACCCTTTGGCGACATCTCCCGGCCAGCAGCAAATATATACCGTAAAGCGGCACATCATATTTCTCTATCCCGGCCAGCAGCAAATATATACCGTAAAGCGGCACATCATATTTCTCTATCTATTGGTCCACCTCACACGGCTACATCATCCATCCGTTGTACCACCCCTATTATCTATCTCTCTCGTCCTACCCCGGCATAACTAGTCCTCCCCCCCCCACCCAATAAGTAAAATAAAGTAAATAAAAGCAAGCAATCGCCAACGTCAATCAACATTGAACATCAACATCGAATTCATATCCACCTTGGTGGGTGCTGCTATGTCTGGCTTTAAGGGGGGAGGCTATGTGTGCTGCTACTTGTGGTGCTTATTGTGACTGGCGAGTATGTCTCTGTCTGGGTGCTACGCTTTTGGTGTTCTATGCGCAGGTGATGAAGTGCTTCCAGTACGTGTAGCTCAATTAGGCCTCCTCAAGTGTATGGGAATCGGGATCAACGTAGCTCAATAATAAAGCATAATTGTGTCACTTCATCATTGAATCTCTACGCGTAACCTACCTCATTGTGGAACCCTTCCTAATCGCGGAACCCTCATCTCACCTCATCATTGTGTCACTTTATATGTAATCTAGCGCTACGTGTCTTCAGTGAGTACTCTACTCTCGGTGTCTCTGTAAGAGTATCCCCAGTCAAGTAGCCCGGCCCAGTGGAAAATCCCCATCGTATTAGAGGCATCGGATTCAAGCAATCCCATCTATTAGAGGCATTCGATAAAAGCCCATCGCCAATTAGCGGAGTCAATTCATCATTCGTCAATTAGGCCATCCGAGTAGGCATTATGTGTACACTATGTGTAGCTGGAGGAGTAGGCTCCTTCGTCGCCCCTGTAGGCCCATTGTGTTTTGTATCGATTTAGCTCAAGCTAAGATCAACAAGTTTCACTACACTACTAGTTGGAGCAGCTTAGCATAAGCTAATTAGTTGTTAGAGCTGGTACTACTGAACTTAGTTGGATTGGACTTTAGAGAGCTGTAATAATGAAAGCATTGATTATATTCCCTAACTAATAAGAAATACTCTATATATGTGAAATTATTACATTCCCACCCATATTTCCACTCCTGGCTATGCTCAATTATGATCTCCTATGATAAGCTATGCCTCATGATCGGCTGACAATGGCTGGCTATCAACCTTCTGGAATGATCTTAAAAAAGAAATAGAAAAAGAAAGCTCAATTTTCATTGGGTGGAGGGGGGCTGAGCTCTAGCTAAGAAGCTAGAAAGGGGGATTACTATTTCCTATTCCATTCTTCTTATTGTAAAGAAAGAGAACCTACTTATAGAGCTGAACTAAGTGTGAAGCTTTGTCCCCTGAGCTACAGCGAATAACTATAAAGCGAAGAAGCTTAGTCCCTTTCCCCTCCCTGAGCGTAAGCGAAGAAGCTAGAGGTTGTGTCCATCCATCGCTATTTCTTGCCTGCTCCGAACCCAGGTAGTCCCTTTATAAATCAATCTATTCTGGTGGGGGCATGTTCTAGCTCTCAAGCCCATTCCAGTTGAGTAGCCCCGGATCCAAGCCCAGTTGACATGAACTGGACAGAACTATTTCATTGAACATAACGTCATAAGTGTGATACAGATAGGAACCAGCAGTTTTCAGCGGAGGATTAAGTTCTTAATCCATTGGTTAAACTCAATCAATATGCTCATAAGGTAACAACTTGTCTCAATCTATTCTGAGAGTGATTGAACCTGGCATTTCCATTTGACATGGGAGTACCAACATATAGTGGTGGATCGAAACCTCCGTGGATCCGCTACCGGGGCATCTACACCTTCCTGGAGAAAGTTTCTTTCCCCTTCCATCTGACCCTCTAAAAACGAGGACCTTAGGGCCGAGGTACGAGGGAGAGAACGCGAAATCTGAGGTACGCCCCCCCACCCGATCAATCACTTAGGTTTCATTGATCAACAACATCAAATTAGAAGAAGGTCATCTTGTGCCAACAAACACACTTTGTTGTGCCTGCCCCGACCGAACCTGAGGCCATTGATCATTCAATATCGTCTGGTGGTAATGTCAGATATAAAGTACAGTGTAAATGGAACTTAATGCATGGACTAAGATAAGTCTATTAAGGCTGCCGTGGGACTTATTCTCTAAGGGTAGTTGGACTAAAAGCAAGTAGGTATAGCTTACGGAAACAACTATAGTAGTTCTTACACTACTACAGGGGATGGGATCAATTGAGAATATCATGAATATAAGGACAGGGAAGTAGTTTCATATTTAGAGATTTCGACTTATTCCAACCATTTCACAGTATCAGTTGGGAACTGTGGTTGGGGTATGTTTACGCAGTGCTCCAAATAGTAACCAAGGATAGACATTTCTTATCATAGTAGGGTGGTCCCACCCAGCAAGGAGAGTCCTTGCCGATCTAATAAGAAGTTTCTTTCGTGTAGGGAGGAAATGGGGATACAACACCTACCTCTATAGGTCTGTTGACTTGGAAAGGGGGCTTCTATCATAAGAAACTTTGTTGAATGGGGTGGTGTGGATCGTGAAATGAGAAGGTTTTACTGATATTCAGTAGTAGTCCAAAGCAAACTTTTAAGGCCTGCGCTCAACCTGTCTGGTCCCACCCCAACAAAGCAGAAGACCTCTTTCGATATGTTCGGTAAGTGACAAACATTATCAATGTCTTAATGAGGGCATTCCGGCTATCATAGAGAAACTTCGTGAATGGGACGGAAGTTCTTATGGATGGAGACTACCTAAGAGCGCGCTCATAACTCACACAGCACATATGTAGCAGGCAGAGCGCACACAGAGTGCACGAATAGGTCACACCGCACATCGGTGGCAGGGGCATGTCGCACGTTTAGTCAAGGGTTGTCTTATGTGAAAGGATAAGGCTTATCATTTGAATCGTTTGTAGGTGGAACGTCTGCATCTGGAGACGAAAAAGCCTTAGGATCGTTCGGGAGCCCATTTGCATTAGATACCTTTGCTGTCGTGGGAATCTTTGCATCAGGATTCTAGTATGGGAAACCATTTGTATTGGATGCCTAAGGGGCGTGGGGACCTTTGCATCAGGATTGTTTTGGGTACCATTTGCATTGGGATCAGGTGTGGGGTTGGTTGCCTTGTGATCTATCTGGAGAGATCTTTGCATCAGGCTTGTGTGGCGGAGCATCTGTATTGGGGTTAGGCTTAAGGGTGGCTTAGTCTCTTGTGTGGAGGAGCAAGTGTGAGGGCGTTATCCTAGTTAGTGGGCTACGATACGGAGCATTTGACTTTTGAGCTGTTGGAGGAGCAGGTTCACCCTTAGCTATGGCCAATAAATGCGTTAGTGGTTCCACGGGGTTGGTGGCCTTAAGGTAGAACCGAAAGTGCCGAAGTTGCGCACATGATTTGTTCGTGCTACCAGTGCAACTCCCAACAACTGGCTTATGGGGGTGGTGCCTCGAGCTGTGGCTAGCCGAAAGTGAAAAGGCTGCAAAAAGCAACAGCTACCCCTTGACTTTCTACGGATCGTACACGAACCCTAATCCGATTTGTTGTTTGTTCGTTTCTAATATGCGTGCGCATACTAGGCTGCCTTTATTTCTCAGTGTTGGTAATATATTGGGAGAAGTGGTTTCGGTTCCTATCTCACCCACTCCTGTGTGGTAGTTGATGCCCCTTAATCTGTGGGATCCGTTGTCTGCTAGGAAACCCGATCAACTCCACTGCGAAGTGCTTCAAGCTTTCGATCAGTGTCCCTCTCCTCTTGTCTTCCGTCTCTGCGCGAGTGAGCGATCGATTGATACCCAAAAGGGAAAAGGTCTCCCCAGTGATTGATTGTAAAGGAGGAAGGGGCAGGGGGAAGGGGCATGTTGACGGTTCATCACGTACATTGGGTTCCATACAATTACTACGCGGCGGTTCCACTCCAACTCCAATAAATGGACCGCTCGGGTGGGTGGGCTAAGTAGAGGGGCGTGATGGTGCTCGAGGGAACCTAAGGGTGGTGAGGCACATCACGTTAAGGAGGAGAACGAATAAAGCAATAATAAAGAAAGAAATAGCTCAATTGTGGAGGGTGCGTTAGCACGCTCGACTAAAAGGCCGCCATCGATTTCTCGCTCATCCATCATATGCCCCCCCACCCAATAAGCAAACCCTAGAAGCCGCGTATATTTTTTTGGCGAGAAAGGGTGGGAAGGCCGTAGGTTGGGTGGTTAAGCCAAAGGTCTTTGAGCACATTTACACTCGACATTGCGTTTTACGCCGAGCGGACTAGGCTTATATATGTCTTATTTGCATATGGGGTTCAAGCAGTAAAAGGAAAGGTCTGTAGTGGCAGGCAATATTAGATATCTAAGAATCGTCGCTTTGCGAAATCGCGAAAATGCTTTTGGAAAGAAGCCGTACTGGAGTGATCCAAGATCTCTGTTCTACTTAAGATTGTCATTTTGTTTCTTTTCTTTTTGGGCCAACCATCAAAGTTTTTGGAACTATTCATACCTAGGCATTATAGGGGAGGCAGGGGTTCGACGGGAGAACCTGAGGGGAGAACCTGAGCAGAACAAGTAAGAAAGAAAAGCGACAGAGCTACGTGTTGTTTACCCTCAATCTATTTCCAAAGCGAAGTCACTATTTACCCTGCGTGATGCGGAAGGAAGGGAACGGTTCAACGCGCGAATGAAGGAGCTCACTCACACTCAATTGGCTGGCTCGCAAAGCTATTTGTCTTCTTGGCCGCTGTCCACGAGAGGGAGGGTGAAGGGAAAGCCGTTCCCTATTTATTTCACCTACCCCTTCCCGAGGTTGGTCCAGTTAAGGTCCTTAGTGAGCTATGCTCTTTTAGGGGAAGAAAGAAAGGGTCAGTCATATCTTCCCGAACCTAATTTTCACCCGGTAAGTTATAACCTATACAAATTAAGGTTATCCGAAGGGCAACTACGATCTATCTATAGTGCCGTAATTCTGTCACTATAGGTCGATCGTAGTTGCCGTAATTCACTATAGAATCATCTTTCCTCCACAAATGATCTGGTGATTCCCGAAACGCTCCGCGTTATCTTTCCCACCCAACCTGTTGCTTCTTTCTTCTAAAGGCTGTCCTCTCTCGGCTGGATGTTGGTCCAGCCTACTACGAGGATCCCGTACATCGTATTTATCCGGTCCCGTGGTTACTATGCCGCCGCGTTTCTTTTCCGGTCCTTTTGCAGAATTTGTGCACTATATATTGTAGTTGCCTACACACACAAATTCAAATTCTGGGATATCCTTTAGTGTTTCGACTCTCCGTTCAGTGGATGAGATGGCTGCGCTCCAGCTCACTAAATAATGGGACGGCAGTGGTCCGCCGGCAAGCTCGTTCTGATCCTGCCTGGACGCAGTACATTGGAATCCTGATGCACCACCACGAACGCTACCGCGGCGGCGTCCGCCTGCGGTAAGGCACCACCCTGTTGTGCCAGCAGCCAACCCCGGCGTGTCAGCTCAGTTATCCTCATCAAGCCACTTACTGTCTGTCTAGCTAGCTCCCCAATCTTCCCTTCTCAGATCGATGAATAAGGACCGGCAGGGGCTCGACTGCTAAGGAGAGGGCCCTCTCCCGGGGGTCGAGCGTTCGTTACCTCACCCTATATTCTTTAGGGGCGGAGCCACTCACTATTCCGATGGTGAGGACCGGTAGGGGCTCGACTGTCAAGGAGAGGACCGGTAGGGGCTCACCATTCCGATGGTGAGGGGTCACTCACTCATTCCGATGCCCACCACCCAATAAGCATCAAGGAAGGCACACTCGACTGTCAAGGACCTTTAGGTGCTCGACCCTAAGGACCTTTAGGTGCTCGACTGTTAAGGAGAGGGAGAGGAGAGGCCCGGTAGGGGCTCACCATTCCGATGGTGAGGACCGGTAGGGGCTCGACTGTCAAGGACCTTTAGGTGCTCGACCCTAAGGACCTTTAGGTGCTCGACCATAGGACCTTTAGGTGCTCGACCTTAAGGGAGAGGGAGAGGATGCGTAAGCAGGCTCGACTGATAAGGACCCTTTAGGGGGCTCGACTGATAAGGAGAGGAGAGGACCTTTAGGTGCTCGACCTTAAGGGAGAGGGAGAGGACCTTTAGGTGCTCGACTGTTAAGGACCTTTAGGTGCTCGACTGATAAGGATGCGCAAGCATGCTCGACTGTTAAGGACCCTTTAGGGGGCTCGACTGATAAGGACCTTTAGGTGCTCGACCCAGGGTTGACTTATTGGGTGGGGCAATAAGTAAACCCAAGAGGAGAGGACCTTTAGGTGCTCGACTGTTAAGGAGAGGAGAGGATGCGCAAGCATGCTCGACTGTTAACCCCCCAAACCAATAAGTAAACCCTAACCTTTAGGTGCTCGACTGATAAGGACCTTTAGGTGCTCGACTGTTAAGGATGCGTAAGCAGGCTCGACTGATAACCCCCCAAACCAATAAGTAAACCCTAACCTTTAGGTGCTCGACTGATAAGGACCTTTAGGTGCTCGACTGTTAAGGAGAGGAGAGGATGCGCAAGCATGCTCGACTGTTAACCCCCCAAACCAATAAGTAAACCCTAACCTTTAGGTGCTCGACCGAAAGGATGCGTAAGCAGGCTCGACTGATAAGGACCCTCACCATATGAATAGTGAGTGACCCCTAAAGAATATAGGGCCCTTTAGGGGGCTCGACTGATAAGGACCTTTAGGTGCTCGACCCAGGGTTGACTTATTGGGTGGGGCAATAAGTAAACCCAAGAGGAGAGGACCTTTAGGTGCTCGACCATAGGACCTTTAGGTGCTCGACCTTAAGGGAGAGGGAGAGGATGCGTAAGCAGGCTCGACTGATAAGGACCCTCACCATATGAATAGTGAGTGACCCCTAAAGAATATAGGGCCCTTTAGGGGGCTCGACTGATAAGGAGAGGAGAGGACCTTTAGGTGCTCGACCTTAAGGGAGAGGGAGAGGAGAGGAGAGGCCCGGTAGGGGCTCACCATTCCGATGGTGAGGGATTTATCAGTCGATCCCTTATAGTAGCCGGCCACGCAAGGTTATACCTCCCCCCCCCCCCTACCTCCTATAGTAGGTAGCAAGGGGTATAACCTTATAACCGGTATAACCGATAGGGCAAAAAAGTATTCACCCCCTATTCAATAAGTGAACGGGCGAAGCGCTATGCCTTCCCCTATAGCCTGACTAGCTAGAGGTAGGGAAAGGTATAACCTCATCCGGAGAAAAACTGCTCCCCTATCGAATGGATAAATCGGGTTTCCCAATGCTCTTCCACGTATCCGAGATACGCCACCTCGGGATGCTTTACTCCTAACCCCTATCGGTTCCGAGACGGGGCTTAACCTGAGTCTCGGTTAAGAACGGCATGCATCTACGTTTCACACGGCGCACGATTCCATGGGTAGTTTCATTTGACATCGTGATGGGGGACATAGCTTACGATCATCGGCTTTCATCATGCCACTAGGCATTCGATTAGGACATTGCACAATGATTCGAATACTTTGTCGCATCTCTTCGATACGGATACAGTGGCGATCATAGCAATCTCCTCTGGTACCCACTGGTACGTCAGAATCCGATTGGTCATGGGCATCGTAAGGTGCTGCTTTTCGCGAATCCCAGCATACTCCCGGTTGGGATGGGTAGGCCCACCACTTAGGCCAAGACCCAAGTAAGTGGGGGACCCCGTCGGGCTCCTCCCCCCCCCCTGAGAACTGTACGTGAAAGTTTCCCTTCGTGCGGCTCGAATCATTCTCAGATGCCTGCCCAGCAGGCGCAGGCATCCCCGTTTGCCGCCGAATTGAAAAGTGGCGGGGACCGAAACTATGACCAACCAATAGAGTCAACTTAGCTGCGAGGAATGTGGTTCCAAAGGTTGAGGGTGGAGGGCGCTGGTTCGCGGAGTCCGCTTCTCAGGAGACTTCCGTACCACCATAATTCGACTGCTGTTGATCCCAAACTTCTCCGAACTCCTAAACATAAGGTGAAACCACAAGGTTATACCGATACCTACCTTCCCCTCGACTATAGGGAAGGTATAACCGATAGCCGATTAGTTAGGGGGTTATTGTGGGTGGCCCCCCCCCCACCTTTCGGGGCAGGGGGGCCGCCCGATTCGACCATGCATGGTATCGATATAATGGGGCAGCCGAGCTGATCTGCTTCCAATTGGAGAAAGCCGCTTTCACCAAGTCAGCCACCTTTCGGTGCGGGTCACGTAACCCTATCCGCGCCATTACAGCTCGGCCTTCGCTTTTTGAGGCTTCCTCTACCCACATATTTATGTGCCCGCAGCACCTCCATATGGAGAAATATGGGCTTACCGTGTTCCATTAATAGCACCTGACCTATGCCGATTTTGGCGGACCGTGCTCTACCCCGGTGGACTCATGCGGTTCCGACGTGCCCAGAGGCCAGAGGCGAATCCGTCCACGCACGGCCAAACACCAAGGGTGGCCCGCCTGGAACAGTCATGTTTGCCCACGCACGGCCAAACACCAAGGGTGGCCCGCCTGGAACAGTCATGTTTGACTGGGCTTATACACATTCGCTTACTTACGCTGTCCCCCCTCAGCTAACCCTAGCCCCCCCAGTTATTGGGGGGGGGGGTACGTCGTCCCCGAGGCTTCACACCAAGTCTTTGCAACAGTAGGGGCATGCTTGAGTAGGGTCAGGCAGAACCGTCGTTGCCTGATGGGAACCTCCCCCATATTGCTACCAATGTCTTCGTGTCGCGCAACCTCTTAGCATTACACCACTGGATCCCCAATCCTTTGCCTGCTGTGCAGTGACAGTACCAATATCCACTAATCGTTGTTTCCAGATACGGTTGCCGGTTGACATCTCTTCTGATTCGTCAATACGAGAAGCGAATTGTCGTGTAAAGGAATCAATATCTCGACATAAGCCAAGAGGCAGATCTTGTGCCACTCCACCTGGTCGTATGAAACTGGCATGCATCCTGGCTCCCGGGACTCTTTCATGGAATTCCAACGATCTCTCCCGCTCCTCAGAAGCCCACAGGGACGGAGTTAATGCTCCCACATCCGTAGCATGAGTAGTTAAAGCAAGTGAATGATTCGAAATTCGAGTTATTTCACGAAATAACACTCGTATATATTGAGCCCGTAATGGTACCTCGCGATTCAGAAGTTTCTCTACAGCTGAAGAATAAGCGTGTTCCTGGGCCATCATAGAAACATAAAGAGGGTCGACGACAGAACGGACAACGAAACTTCGCGACAGCTTTTTCGTACACGTTCACTTGCATGCATCACATACACAAGTGCTCTCTGAACCGTGCAATAAGGTCACCCATGACACGGCTCTCCCACTCGAGTTACCGGTTCCGGATCCCCCGGCCATGCTATTATATACATTCTATCTATTGGATGGGGTTGAGAGTGTTTCAATCCATGAGCTTCTAGGTGAGTGACGCGTTCGTGGAGCCGAAGGAGGAGCAAAAGAAAGTGGGTCGGGGGTGCGTGTCCACCCTTAAATGAGTAATGGAATGGGAGAAATTCTTCCAGCCAGATAGGTAGGGGAGGGGCCGGGCCGGCAGGAAACGCTAAGAAGGATCCTCTTTCTAACGCAAGATGAGGGTGATTAGGGGTCAAGTGATTACTTGACCGTATTTCCGGGCCGGGAAAGTGCTTCCAGAATTGAGCACTATAGATCGTAGTTGCCCCAATTCTGAATCACTGGGGTCTTACTATATTTCTTCCCCTCAAAGAGCCCTCTTTCTTATTCTGAAAATGGGTCCGACCAGATTCTTTCATAAAAAAAATGGATTTCTTCCAGTCATGAATGAGATCTATTATATATGTCATTACGGTTTAGCAGACTTAGCTGTATGGGCATATGTCATGATGCATTCATGAATTATAGCAGTAATTATGCATTCATTCGTTATATACGTAATTACGCTATCGAATAAACGGTAACGAGAATCCACGCATCCTATCTCACCCGATATGACTCCAGGTGTATTCGGAGATGCATGTATTATATATGTTGCTGTTGCATTAGTCATTCATTATAGACTGAACTCCCGAAACCTCGGTAAATGACTTACAATTCAATTTCCTACCGCATAATTCTAGTTGGAGGGCTCTCGGCAATGATCTTCAAGCAATGACTAGTGGCTATCGGCTCTCGGCTGCCCCACCCTATGGCAATGAGACTGTCTATTGGCAACCACTGGCTATCAACTATGATCGACTACTTGGCACAGATAATAGCTTAATGCACTGACTGTATAGAGCAGTGACCAGAGCTTCTAGGTGCACTGAGTAGAGCTAGCACTGACCAGAGCATCCCACCAAGAGAGTATAGCATCCCATGAGTAGAACTTCCCATAAGTAGGCCTTCATGAATAGAACTTCCCATGAGTAGAGCTTTTTTCATGCACTGAGTGATAAGAGCTTATAGGCACTGACCGTATCCAGCCCGGTAGCTAAGCCGATTAGCCAAGTCGAATAGCCAAGCATCCATCCCATTCGATTAGCCCAGTTGAGTATCCCAGTCGATTAGCCAAGTCCGAGTATCAAAGGCAAGCAATGACCACCGGCTGACACTGGGTATTTGCAATGACACTATGGCACTGACTGGCAATGACTAGCTTCCATGACTAGAGCTTCCAGCAAGTACTCCCGCTATTGGCTATCGACAAGTACCTTAAGGCGATGACCACACTGTAAATGATTGGCTATTGATACAATGACTAGCTGCACTGAGTAGAGGTTCAAGCAATTAGACTGGAAATGACAAGCTGAACTGACAAGAGCCTCATTAATGCACCGACCAGAGGTTCATGCACTAACTAACTGAGTATAGTTTCGACGAGTAGAGCTTCCTGAATAGAGTTTCATGCACTGAGTAGAGGTTCCCATGAGTAGAGTTTCATGCTGCAACCTTCTAGCTCTGATTGACAACTGGCGATACTGGCACTCCTGGCATCGACTATGACTCTTGTATCGACTCTTGTATCAACACCTGTCATCGAGTGCATCGACACCTACCTGGCTATGACCTCCTGGCTGTCGTCGACCACTGGCTATCCTATCAGCGACTACCTGGCAATGAGACTGGCTATCGGTGAGCACTGGCTTTGTATGGCTTTGTGACCGGCGAGAATGGCTTTCTACTGGCTAGGTGGGGGAGTTGGCTGGCTTGGTCTTGGGACTGCCTGGCTTTGTGCTTCAACTGGCTGGAGCTGACTGGCTGGTGGCTGGCTTTCGAACTTTAGATGACTGGCTACAGGCTGTCTTTCTTGCTGGCAGTAGCTCGCTCAAGTATTGGAAGAATTTCCGCATTTACCAATTGTTTTTTTCCATCTTATTTCCGTATTAACCGAAAGCTTATTTCCGTATTAACCGAGCTTTACCGGTAGAAGTTTTTGGTGAATTTGGATTGATTCATTTCCGTATTACCCGAGCTTTACTGATAGAAGTTGTCATCGAATGTGGGGGCCTTAACTGCTACTGGATCAGCTACTGCTGATGCTATATATATACTGCTTACTTTGCTAGCGGATTCTCAGGGTGAAAAAGCAGGCTCGACCATAAGCCCACCACCCAATAAGCATCAAGGACCGGCAACGGGGCTCGACTGATAAGGACCCTTTAGGGGGCTCGACTGATAAGGAGAGGAGAGGAACTTGAGTTGCTCGACTGTTTTTTTTTACTTATTGCCCCACCCAATAAGTAAACCCTAACCGGCAACGGGGCTCTCAATCTAAGGAGAGGAACTTGAGTTGCTCGACCAACCTAAGGAATGAAGGCAGGGCTCTCAATTAAGGGAGAGGAATACTAACAGACTCGGGTGAAAAAGCTGGGGCTTTCAGGAAGGACCCTAAGACAGACTCCGGTAAGGTAAGGCGGGTTCAGCTGAGCTATCTGGTGAGGCAGGCTCAGGCAGACTCAGGTGAGGTAGACTCGGGTAAGGTAGGCTAGGTTGGAGACCGAGGTATATTCAGGTGGGGACTGAAAGAACATATATTTTCTTACTTGACTTGATAAGCCAGAGCGAACAATGACTGAGTCACAGAGCATATTATGAATGAGTCACAGAGTACGAGTCAAGGGTGGGATGGAAGTGATGATAGAACGCGCTAAAAGGGCAATTGAAACGGTTTTCCGCTTTCATTTATGCTTCCTTGCCCTCAGCGGACAAGACCTCCGGACCTTGCTCAATCTTCACTTTCTCTTCTTCGCACTCATAGGTTGGTCTTTATGACGTATAATCACTTTTGACGTGAACATCCTCTCCTTATCAGTCGAGCCCCCTGTCGGGTCCTTGCTTTCCTAACGTCAAGCAAGCACTACGTTCCTTGCACTAGGAAGCGCAAGCCCCTCCGGGACCTTCCCTTCTGAAAGCCGGCACCTCTTCTTTCTATTGTGCCTTGACAAGTTGGGTCATTAGGTGAGGCAGGTTCAAGTGAGGTAGACTCAGGTGAGACAGGTTCGGGTGGAGACCGAAGGAACAGAGATATATTCTTGTTGGCTGGTACTGATATAACCGCTTTTATTCAAGAGTGAGCCATAAGCGTAAAAGGAACAATCGCAGCTACCTTCCTTCCCTCATGAGCACCCAATCACACCTACCCCCCCCTTTTTTTTCTGTAAGATAAGGATCAACTGCACCTGCCTTCGTTAGCATAAGATAAGGACCCGTGGTACCCTCAATGGGGCTGGTTAACCGGGTCGGTCAGTCACCATAAGCCATCTTCAGATTAGTACTATCACATACATATCTTCTTTCCTTTCTTATTGCATATATTCTTATTGGTGGTAGTTGTTCGTGATCAAGTCAAGTATACGTTGTTTATGATAAGAAAGCCTCGTGATAAGTAAGACAGCTTCGGTTCAGGTAAATCGGTAGGTTGAGGACCATTACCGCCGACATCCTTCCTTTCTTTCTTATTGACCGAAGAGCGCATCCCCAGGGTAGGCATTAAAAAGTAAGCTTGAACCGAGTATAGCGAGGTCAGTAAGGAGGGCGAGACCAAAGGTGGGCGAGACCAGGTTGGGACATACATATTTGATTATTGATCGGCCTATGAAACATGTTCTTCCGGTGGGCACTTCAAAGTGAGGAAGCTTGAAACACCGACCCAAGGAGGGCGAGGTCAGGAAAGAGGACGGAATCAAGGATAGGAATCCTAGGATAGGACGATCAAGGATAGGTTGATCAAGGATAGGGAACGGACGGCCACAATTTCTTAGTGGACGGCCCAGGCGAGGTCAGGGATGGGGTACGGGGAAGGGAAAGGAATAAGGGAAGGGGAAAGGGAAAAGGGAGAAGTCTTGTTGTTGTTTACAGAGCACATTGGATACGCCTTCACTTGGCCGCTCAAAAACGTGAAGAAAAGAATTAAGCTCAAGATTCAAACTACCGGTCTCGTGCCGTATCTTTTTCATCCGCGCTGCAAAATACAATAACGTTGCTGCCAACCGTTGCCACTCGAGAGGGCTGCCTGAGCTCGGCTCCTCCCATCGGAAAAAGAAATCACTTCCCCAGAAGCGGTTCCGATAGAAGGTAAGGGGAATCCGATCCTTATTCATTACCAGAATAAGCGGCACCGGAAGATGATCAATGAAGGGGACTAAAGAGAAGATATAGTAAGATAGCTAATTATTCAGTTCTTGGCAGAAGGGTCAGTTGGAACTCTTCTATCGTAAGATGTGGGCAGGTGCGGCTTTAAGTGAATGTGGCCAGAAGGCGGATTGTGAATATAGGGAACGCCTCTATTGACAGATGGTTCATTTTATCAGGTTGCATTATATACGTTATAATACACCAATGGGTCTTATCAACTTCTCAAAAGCAGGTTTCATTGTAAGTAAGCATGGTTCATCGGTTCCAACACCTAAAGGAAGACATCCTCCAATAAGAAATGATATATTGGTTCCAAAATAGACAAGGAGACATTTACCAAAACATCCAAGAAGGCATCGACACCCGGCATCAACTCTAGAATCGACTAGCGGCTATCAAAATTGACCTTCAAGCAATGACCTCGAATCAATGACCACTGGCACTTATGGGCTATTGATAATGACTACCACCTCTTGTCAATGACCGCCTCCTTATCGTCGACCACTTCCTTCCTATTTGGCGACCGACCACTGGCTTACTTCGCGCACTGGCCCCTCTATCTTGGCGATGATCTCCTATCATAAGAATATTTGTTAACTGGTTGATTCAATAACCGTGGGCAGAACGCCAGAGCTAAAAAAAGAAAGAAGCGGGAGGACCGGAGGGGCTCGACCGTTAGCCCCCCCACCCAATAAGTAAATTGAAACTTTAGTTGCTCTCAATCTAAGGTACGTGGGAGAGAAAGATGTTCAAACCTCCGCCAAAGGACAAGTAGTTGAAGGGTTGGAACATGCATTCAAAGGTCATAGGTCAAGCAAGTAGTTTCAGGGTACTCAAGTTGTATGGGGCTACTAGGTCTAGTTATTAAGGTGGGTAACTATGCAGGTGGGTAGCAGGTCCTAAAAGGAAAGGCTCTAGATGAAGCCAGAGCCCAGCCAGAAGCCAGCAAGAGAAGCCTTCACCCAGCCCCCCAGCCTTAAGCAGACCCGAACCATATGAAATGCATAATGACATATATAATGAATGAATGCATAATGACATAGAGAATATATGCTTTGGCGGAGGTTTTCACAGCCTTCCCTCCTATTCTTGCCATTTGAGGAGGCGGAGGTTTGATGCGTAATGACATATATCGAGTCATTCATGCATAATAACATATATAATGAGATTGATTTCGGTCACTAGAGAGAGACGAAATCAAAGCACACTCGACTGTCAAGAACCTTTAGGTGCTCGACCATAAGGACCTTTAGGTGCTCGACCTTAAGGGAGAGGGAGAGGATGCGCAAGCAGGCTCGACTGTTAAGGACCCTTTAGGGTGCGTAAGCACGCTCGACTAATAAGGAGAGGGGGGCTCGACTGATAAGGACCCTTTAGGGGGGCTCGACTGATAAGGAGGGAGAGGACCTTTAGGTGCTCGACCATAGGACCTTAAGGGAGAGGATGCGCAAGCAGGCTCGACTGTTAAGGACCTTTAGGTGCTCGACCCTAAGGGAGAGGAGAGGAGAGGATGCGGAGCACGCTCGACCAGCGCCCCCCACCCAATAAGCATCAAGGGCCGGCAGGGCTCGACCAACGCTAGTTACTTATTTGAGAGGGGCACAAAATAAGTCAATTGAAACTTTAGTTGCTCTCAATCTAGCCCACCACCCAATAAGCATCAAGGAAGCAGGCTCGACTGGCCGCCATCGTGCCCCCGGCAGGGTGAGGTACGAACGCTCGACTAATAAGGCCGCCATCGCTCGACCAACGGGAGAGGGAGAGGAGAGGATGCGAAGCATGGCTCGACCGCCGCCTTTTAGTTACTTATTTGAGAGCCCAATAAGTAAATTGAAACTGGAGAAGAATATCGTATACAAAGAGATATCTCATTCATGCATAATGACCAGCAGTCACTTACTCATTGTCTTGGTCGGCATTCATTATATACGTAATTACGTCATTCGAGATAGGAACCAGATGTGCACCTCGGCGAGATAGCGTAATGACATATATAACTAACTACGCCGTATCTAGCAACCAAGCTACTTACGGAGGAGGCTTATAAACCGCGCTTCGCATCCTCTATTTATTTCCCTCAAATAGCTAGAAGGTAAGGTCCTTCGCCTTGGTGGGGATAACCTAACTAAGGGATAACCTTACTAACAGAATGGATTACTGGGACAACAGAATGGCAGTTCATAAGGCAAGCAAGCCACGGAAGCAAGGCAGTGATAGAACGAAAGCAAGCGGGTTAGCGAGAAGGGAACAGGACAGGGCTAAAAAGAGAAGGCACCACCCACCTTTATTCTGCCTTCCTAAGTCCTTTAAGTGGGGGGCCGTTGTCAAGTGAGCCATTCTTCCTCACCCTTCCCTTTCTAAGAAACTGTCACTTTGATAAGGTTTCCATTTCACACTTCGACCAATCTGCCAAACTGTTTTCTTTTCTATGACGTGGGTGACGCGAAAGAAGAAAGATTCTTCACGTTCGAACTGAGGATGGAATAGATTCGGGAGAAATACTGTAGTCCCACCTGCCAGCGGATGATCTATCTCTTGATACCTTCCACCTGTGAGACATCTCTATACCTACCTATTGGCAGTATCTTATATCCAACCTTCTCTACAACTTCCTGCTTGAGAGATATCATCTTCTTGCTCCCTGCCTTCGAACTTATGCATGCATGCTTCTACCGCCTGCTTCGACCTTGCCGCTGATAGTCAGTCATAGACAGAAGGAAGGTAGTTGACAGCCGATCATAGCCGATCAATCATAGTTGAATAGACAGAAGGGCATTGCTGAGAGCCGCTAGTTGATCCAGGTGTCGATGCCTTATCTGTTTGTGAACCGATTAGGAGGTCGCTGATAGCCAGCAGTGGTCACCCATAAGGAAGTGGTCATTGACAAGAGCTGGTTGCCATAGACAGTGGTTCCATAGGGTCAGCTGATAGCCGATAGTTGATCAGTCGATCCACTCAATCCAGGTGGAGAGGCCTTCTTGGATGTTTTTGAAAACGATGGAGCATTTCTTCTTGGATATTTTGGAAACAATGCACGATCTCTTACTTCTGATTCACCTGAATAAGTTGCTGAGCCCAGTGGTGAATAACATATATAATGCAACCTTATAAACCGATACATCTTCCAATAAAGGCGTTCCCAACAACTACCGCCCCATCTTACGAAATAGGCATTCCCACTGGAAAAGAGAGCAGGGCCCATCACTGGCCGAGAAGAAGGAGAAGGCCCCCAAGTTGACACCAAACAATATTGATTTCTCAATGGATTAACTACCTTGTTCGGAGCAGGCACTTAGTTTGATTGGAATAGATTCTATAAAAGCTTATCATTCAATAGTTTCATTCAATAAAATCTCCTTTTTATAGGGTCGCAGGTCGGGTGAGTTATAGAATTTATTACCTTCCTCAACTGCTTTAACTAAGCGATTTGATTAAAGACAAACTCGAGTTCGATAACCCATCTGGATCATATAAGGCAACTAGATCGGGATGAAACCAGTCGTTATAAGTCTCATTTCAAGAACGACACACTGCTTTGCTAACGCGAAGAACTACTGCTTAGCCTTGGCTAAATCATTTATATATATAACTTAGAATGACTGGTTGGACTAAAGAGAGAGAGAAAGAGAAATACAGCTACTACTTCTGCACTAAGACTACTCTACTAATAGGAGTTAGAAGGAGTGAGAGAGTAGAGAGAAAGGAGGTGGCTAATAGATAAGCTCAATACGAACGAAGATCAAGGCAGACGACACACATTCCATCCCACGCGAACAAGCAAGAGAAGAATAGCTGGAACCCCCACCAAAGCAAGCAAAGGCAAGAGCTGAAAAAGGCGTTATTCCTCTCCCTTGTAACCTCGGTCGAGTCGATGGCGGCCTTTTAGTCGAGAGTTCGGCTGGCTCACCCTTGTTGTGCTGCTTTTTTCGTTATCTTAGCTGCTCTTAGTGGGCTCATTTTGGTTATCAGATGTCTTTGTGTGGTTCTTTCTGATCCCTCTGACTCTTAGGCAGGCCTGAGTTATCCCTCTTATGCCTTGCCTAATACTCTGACTCAGGGTGTTTATGTTCCTATGACTGTAATGCCTTTGTTGAGCGTTGTTCGGTGAGCTCTTAGTTGAGTTGTCCTTACTCTTGTGTTAGTTGTCTGAGTTAGGCAGTATTCCTATCCCTTCTGAGCCTTGCCTTTCTTCTGAGCTGTGTTGTTATTCCTCTGAGTTAGGAGCTTTATGAGTGTGTAGTTATTCCTCACGTCAGGCGGCAGTAAGAAAAAGAATATGTCTGTAGCTTTGGTGTTAGCTGTGTTGTGTTGACCTTTACCTTAGACCATTGACAATTCCCCTACGTATCGTGGTGATAAAAAGAATATATCTTAGGATTGTTGTGAGCCCAGACTGAGTTAGACAATGAGCTTCTTAGTTAGGTTCCTTTATTTATGTTGTGATTCTCCAAGTCTAAAACCCTGAAGTCTATTGGTGAAAACATGAAGTTTCGATGGCGGCCCTCACCCATATGATGGATGAGCGAGAAATCCCTCACCATATGAATAGTGAGTGACCCCTCTCCTCTCCTTATCAGTCGAGCCCCCTAAAGGGTCCTTGACAGTCGAGCCCCTACCGGTCCTCACCATCGGAATAGTGAGTGGCTCCGCCCCTAAATAATATAGGGCCCTTTGGTCGAGCGTCTAAAGACCCTCATGTTTGCCAGTAATAAAAAGAATATATGAGCTGTGCGCAATATACGTAATAATACGCTCCGCAGGACATCTGAGCTTAGGCGGTCTCCTCATGTATGTTGCCCTGCCCTATGCCTATTCTCTGATCCCTAAGCGCTACGCTGCCCTAAGGTGATAAATAAGCTCAGACGATTTCTTATCTTATACGATGAGGAATAGCGTGATCTCAGCTTCCTAACTAACGATGTTTAACTAAGCCCGATATGCCTTCTTATACGATTAGCTACGATCTAATCTCTTTTGCCTAATCTCTTTTGCTTAACGAGAGATAGAGAATTGCTTAAGGAGAGAATATCTTTTGCTCTTGTTCTTTTCTTCTCTGAGTCCGAGCCCAAGAGCTAAACCAATCCCATCCCTCTTGAAGCTATAATAAGACTCTGGGGAATGTTGAACTTATAATAAGACTCTGGGGAATGTCCTTATCCCGAGAAGCCTCTTATCCCGTCCCGCATCCCAATAACGACAAGTCAAAAAAAAAGGAGGTATAAGCTCTAGTTATTGTTATTCTCTGATCTTAGAAGGAAGGAAGGGCGATTATGAATTCTATCTGGCCCACGTATCTCTGATTGGGATTACCCTCTCCTCTCTCGCCCACCAACTCTGCCCACGCCCACTCATCTCTGATCTTTCATCAATTCTCAGGGTGGAAAACCATGAATTGAAGCGTGATTTAGGTGGTCTCCGAAGGGTCCGACAATACCATAATTACATATCAAATATATGCATTGTCTGCTCTGCTATTGAGGGGAAGAAATATGGGCGTAACGTATTTACTTTGAGGGGAAGAAATATAGGGCATGAATGGAGGTATGGTATTTCTTTCCCAGTAAGGTAGGCATGCTTGTATGCTTTTGTATGCTGTCCATAGGTGTGAGAATAGCATTTCCCTTTCAACCTTCACTGGCTGGTGCCTGGTCTTAAGCTACTAAGCCACGCTAGGCCGACCTCCACTCTTACCATCAGGTCAAGCGAGTCCCCACCATCAAGTAAAGCGAGATGGGATTCATCCTTCGCTATAAGTTCGATAAGAGGTTTGAAAGCATCCCTTTGAAACACACTATTACTTTATTGGTCGGTTGGCATCTTTATTAGTTAGCAATATAGTTTCTTTCGTGAACGGAGAATTGATTCCTCACCGTTTGTGCAAAACTCGGGTGAGTGGCTCCGCCCCCCTCCGGTCCCTATTGAGCGCCTCCATTCCTAATTGACTATAAATGACCCTTCCTTTCCGAACTATTGACCTGGCTTTCAATTAAGGGGCCTGACATGAAGTAGTTGGGCTAAAATAGTATAGACAAATAGATCTGTCTTGTGCGCACTTCTTTCCCCGGCACGCTAACTCATCCTTTGTAAGGCACTTGATTCTGACCAATTCAAAGTAGTTGGGGGCCGTGAGTCTCATTTCGGTAACTAGAGCCAGGGATTGCTTTTTCTAATTTGCTGGATAGATCGATGTTTCGAGTGGCTGGGGGCGAGGCGCGGTGCACGGAATGAACCCATACCCATACGGACGGGGTGGACGCCGCGGGATGTCATGCTTTTATTTATACTTCAATGCTTATATATGTTGCACCCAGTATATGTGCGCTTTATTTTGATTGATAGATCTCGAATCGATTCTAGTTGATTCTGTCTCTTGATTGCTAGATACACACCCGTTTTACTACGCACTGCCCCCTTAGTTCACAAGCTCTTGAACGGGGGACCCAAAAAACTCCCTAACTTGGCGGGGAAAACCCCTGGCCAACACTACCCAGGCTTGACAATTTATGCGCCCTTGCAGGGCAAGCGAGCAGGGTGGGGCACTGATTTATTTGATCGAGTTGATAAATGAGGAGCTGGATGAGGAGTTGGATGAGGAAGGAGCTCGATTAGGATTCCCCAAAAAGCCACAAACACACAAGCAGGGAGCGGTGAAACGAACCATTCAACTTTCACCTTTAGCCTTAAGCCATGAACCATGAACCAGAAGCCACGAGTCATGAACCAAAAGCCCTTAACCTCGGAACCTTTAGACGAGTCCAACAGAACAGAGAGAAGAAGCTATTCAATGGCCGAGAGGATAACTTATCCATCATCGCTAGAGAGGATAACTTACCCATACCCTCGGAAAGGAGCGAGGTTAACGACGGTACGGCACACGATACGGTACGGGGACGAATGATCCTGTTAGTGAGTAATAGTGATTTAACATAAAGAATGAGTTCATACAGCTCGTTATATATGATGCACCTGTTGAGGATCATACTTATTCAGAGCCCAGAAGTAACAGTCAGTGTCAGGAGGTCATCGCCGATAGAATAAGAAACCCCCATATCACATACCCGAGTCACCTTCAACACATGAGACATCCACTCAACATGGTATGAGTCAGTGAGTTAGGGTCATTCCCAATAGCCCAAAGCCAGCTCTACGTGACCAGGAAAGAGTTGTACGTGACCACCAGTTGGAGATCCCCCGTTACCAGTTAGTTGTACGTGACCAGTATACCACGTGACCAGGAAGCCAGCAAGTAAGTGGTCGTGCCGAGTTATACGTTACCTACGCTACGTGACCCATTGGAGTTCGTACCCGCTAGTCCACATATACCCCATAAGGTCCTACCTGATACCCGCATTACACTGAATGATACAACCGGAGGGATAGAACTAAGTCATTTGCAAATTTTGATGAAATCTGAAGTGAAAACGAAGGTGAACAACCGCTGTATATAACGCAATGTTGTATCTTATTCTTGGTGGGCGTGGTGTTATATTTGGTGTTGTTCATTTTATGGCTTGGTGTAGGCAGATGGGCTGTATGTTGTATCTGCTGGTGTGAACAAGTGGCAGGGGGATGGGCCCCCCGTGGTGGGTGTGAAAGGCTGCTCTATCGGTGTCTTGGTTTGTCGAAGTGGTTGGCTAATAGGAGAAGACTCCCAAATCTCTTTCAATCAAAGTCAAATCAATAACCAATCAAAGTCAAATCAATCACTTTGGTGGGTTTGGCTGATGGCTTGTGATGAATGGCTTCTTTCTATCGCCCCTCCCTTAATACCGGCTTTAGGGGAATGGTGAAACGGGACATAAGCCTAAACATACTAGTTATAGGGGGAGGGGGTTGACACATTGACTAGTGCTACTAAGATGCATAGTGTGATGGGCCTTTACTACTCGGAGGCTCTGCAGAGAGAATAGAATACTATTTTCTTTATACAGACTACTACTTCGTTATCAGACTAATGGCAAGGACGTATACATGCGGAACAACTTGTTGGACTAAGGAACCTGCCGGTAGTCCTATGGGTAAGGTTTTTGGGAATATGGTCCTCGGTCCGGTACGCGTCGGTGGTCCCACAACAACGAACATGGATGGAGGATTATACTGGTTGTGGGGTTGTATGGATCTCACACGGCCTCATGATGCGGGATGTAGTTAACGCCCTACGACTCACTATTGGCCTAACTCACCTCACTAAGCGGCTCTACAACGGGAATGGTGCTTACCCATAAAGGACACCTCAAATGGGTGGGTGCTAGATCATACCCTCTTGAACAGGCAGGACTCATGCTGGTTGGTCACCTCTATGAAATCTACCTCCATAGTGCTCCTCCTATAGGGATGCCACTTACTAACCACATGGACTCTCTCTCATGCATGCATGCTGGTAACAACGCCCAAGGGGATATACCACGCACGGGCTCATGCTGGACGTTACCGAACTCATACCTCTCACGAACTGCCTGCTGGGCACGTGGTAACCTGTATTTGAACTAAGGAGGATATTCTATTATCCCGATGACAAGGACCCAAGTGGATTATTAGACTAGTATTGGCTTACCAGCTAGCAACTAATAAACCCTCCTGGGTGGTACTGACCTATCCGCACCTCTTATTAAGGACTCATGCTGGCTGGCTGGATGTAACGCGCCCAACCGGCTTATTTGCCACGTACTCCTAATGCACGTACTCCTACATGCTGGAAGGTTACTTGATATCCCACGGGCCCATGCTGCAAGTTTGAAATATGCATATCCCCCATGAGAGTGTCAATGGATCTCCCCCCACGGGCTGATGAAGCTGTCAGTTCAAATCCCTCCTGCTAGTGGAACCTCCTCATAGTGATGTGGAACCTCCTCATAGTGATGTGGAACCTCCTCATAGTGATGGTTGTGGGTGGTATACCCAGACCTAGCTAAGCGGCTGCATGGCTAATTGAAGGATTGGTCTTACCCGCCGCGCTGCAGATATGGTGATTGGGCTTAGGAATGGTTATCGGGTGAAGGGCAAGGAATGGTTATCGCTGAAGATAAGGAAGCGTAGAAGCATGGAAGCGTAGAAGCGTAGAAGCATGGACAGACTCGCTTATTCCCCGTTATCTGTATCCTTCCCTGTCCTTTTGGTGGGGGGGGTTAGATTGAGAGCCTGCTTACGCCTCCTCTCCTTAGATTGAGAGCAACTAAAGTTCCTCTCCTTATCAGTCGAGCCTGCTTGTGCATCCTCTCCTCTCCCTCTCCCTCTCCCTTAAGGTCGAGCACCTAAAGGTTAGGGTTTACTTATTGGTTTGGGGGGTTTCACAGTCGAGCCTGCTTACGCATCCTTATGGTCGAGCACCTAAAGGTTAGGGTTTACTTATTGGGTTGGGGGCTAAAGGTTAGGGTTTACTTATTGGTTTGGGGGGTTTCACAGTCGAGCCTGCTTACGCATCCTTATGGTCGAGCACCTAAAGGTTAGGGTTTACTTATTGGTTTGGGGGGTTTCACAGTCGAGCCTGCTTACGCATCCTTATGGTCGAGCACCTAAAGGTTAGGGTTTACTTATTGGGTTGGGGGGTTTCACAGTCGAGCCTGCTTACGCATCCTTATGGTCGAGCACCTAAAGGTTAGGGTTTACTTATTGGTTTGGGGGGTTAACAGTCGAGCCTGCTTGCGCATCCTTAACAGTCGAGCCCCTCCGGTCCTCTCCTTAGATTGAGAGCCTGCTTGTGCATCCTCTCCTTAACAGTCGAGCACCTCCGGTCCTCTCCTTATCAGTCGAGCCTGCTTGTGCATCCTCAAATGGCAAGAATAGGCCCGGTAGGGACTCACTATTCATATGGTGAGGAGAGAAATATGTTCAAACCTCCGCCATCTTATCGGTCAATAATGACATATATAATAGATCTTTTTTTCTGATGATATTATATACGCTACATGGCATAAGGCCTTTCAATCTCTCTCTGATTCCTAGCTACGACCCATGAAGAGATTCATTCTCACTAGCAGCTTACGACCTTATATGACTAGCTTACGCCCTTACCTGGCTAACTAATCTGACTTACTCACTACGAGACTAATTCATGAGTGGGATAGATAGGCTTCCCAACCTTTTCTTAGCTTAATGAGAGGTAGTATTCCAGGCTTCTTAGCTGAATGAGATAGGATCAATTATAGGATCAAGCTTCTCCTTACAACCTTCTGAGCTTCCCTTAATTAGTAGCTTAATTAGGTGAGGTAAAGCTTCTACTACCCTATCTAGCTTCTGATTAGGGTTGAACCTCCCAGCAGCGCGCCCGCATTTCTACACCCCACCCCTAGTCTGTAGGTGGGGGAATCCGTCAATCTCTACCTCAAGCTCTTGCCCACTCTGATGAATGAGATTCCAATTATATACGTCATTTCTGACGATCATTATCTATGTCATTCCTGAAATGGTGCATGAAGAAATTGCTCACATTCCAGTAGCGTTTTCCAGATGCATGAATCGTTGGTAGAGCCCCGTTATAGTCTGAAAGGCCATTTGCGTGCGTTTTACGGCTACTTGACACGCCCAAGCTGGGGCTTGGCCAGTGGGGAGCAGCCTGCGTAGACCTAAGAAATAGTCTAAAAGGCCATTTGCGTGCGTTTTACGGCTACTTGACACGCCCAAGCTGGGAGCGGAGTGTTAGTGCCCTGCGTAGACTGAATATAACCCTAAGAATACGGAATTACATATATAATGAATGAATGCATAATGACATATATAATGAGATTGATTTCGGTCACTAGAGAGAGAGACGAAATCAAAGCACACTCGACTGCCTTTGGTTACTTATTTGAGAGGAGGGGATGCGCAAGCAGGCTCGACTGTTAACCCCCCAAACCAATAAGTAAACCCTAACCTTTAGGTGCTCGACCATAAGCCCCCCCACCCAATAAGTAAACCCTAATGCGCAAGCAGGCTCGACTGTTAAGGAGAGGGAGAGGACTTTTAGGTGCTCGACCATAAGGTCCGGTAGGGGCTCGACCATAAGGGCCGCCATCGATTTCTCGCTCGACCATAAGGGCCGCCATCGCCGCCATCGCCGCCATCGAGAGGAGAGGGAGAGGACCCTTTAGGGGGCTCGACCGTTAGGGAGAGGACCCTTTAGGGGGCTCGACCGTTAGGGAGAGGACCCTTTAGGGGGCTCGACCGTTAGGGAGAGGACCCTTTAGGGGGCTCGACCGTTAGGGAGAGGAAATGACATATATAATATATGCTTGGATTCGAGAGCGAGAGATAGAGAAAGTAGTTTGAAAAAGGAGGGGAGCAGGATGATTTCACGAGCTCATGCTTTCGGGGCAGGGGAAGCAGGCAACACCCTGCCCGCCGCGGGACGGACCTTCGCGGTCACTCCGATGCGAGTGCGATCAGGAGAAAAAGGTCGGGCGGGTTCTACGCGCCCAGTGGGTGTGGGAATCACCTTCGGCTCCATTAGCAAGGAATATACATTAGGGGGCAGTAGGCGGCCCCATATCCCACTCACATTAGCACTCCATCCCAGCGCCATCACGGTGGTGAAATGAAAGGGCACCTAGGAACGGTATAGCATCAGGAACCTCACATTCCGAGGATCACATCTCCATCCCCATATAAGTGAATCATCGAAACCCATGCCCTCGTCCCTCTTCAGCAGCCCCCGGGCACAAAATGTACACAGAATAGAACCGCTGAGTACCGCTCGGAACGATTCATAGTATCGCCAAGGTAGGGGGGTTACCTTCGAAATGGTACATGAGGAACGAGGACATCGGGAACGATGAATTGAGTCAAAGAAGTAAGGATGCGGGATGCGAGGGTACGAGGGGATCTCATCGAAGTTCTTGGATTTCAGGGGATTTCATGGAAGTTCTGGGGACATTACCTCTTAGGGCTCACTATTCATATGGCGAGGAATTTCTTTGATTTCTCATTTCGATCAAGGAATGTTCTCATCCTTATCAGTCGAGCACCTTACCGGATCGTGATGCGGAAACGAACCTTGAGGACAATCTCGAATTGAAGGGTACGCTTTCGCTCATCGGATGAGCTCCAGCGCTCCGGGACAGGATTTCGTGAACACCCTGACTGAACACTATTGGAGATGCACTCAATGGATCGAAATCCACTCCTCTCCCTTAGGGTCGAGCACCTAAAGGTCCTTAACAGTCGTGCACCCTGCCGGGTCCTTGCCCCTCCGTCTGATGGATACAGATACAGATACAGATACAGACTTGGCTCGATGGATGCATATCCCTCGATAGCCGGGACTGGACTGGGTTTCTAGCTGAACCGATCAAGCTGGGGTGAAGCGATGGGCGTGACCGACCGATCCTATTTGGTCCGTCATGCCCCTCCCATATCTCGGAAACAATTCCGACATATGAAACTTGAAAAGACACAAGGTGGAGGGTGGTGGGGGGACGCTGGGATAGGTTAGGGTCCCCGCCTATGTGTCTTTTACACACCGCTTGTTACGATATGTAAGACAATGTAGGAGTTTCGCTACTGTACTGTAGCGTCATCTGAATGGAACGAATCGGAAGAAGAATTACACCCCTCAATTTACAAGTTACAAGTCTCACCGTAACATTTGAAGGTAAGATTGCAAGCCCATTGCTATTTTCATCGATTCTGGAGAAATTCATATGTTCGTCTGGTCGTTTCCCACCCACACTTGCTCGGCGAGCATCATAAACCCTTTCTGGACCGTCGAGGGACTATAATATTGGCGTGATCATTAGCATTGCTAATGCTTTCTGGTTCGATCCCAGAAGTCCCTATGCGTATATATAATGCACCGTGCATCATGATATTTCTCTCTCCTGCACCCTTCGCTTCTTGCTCGAGCTTCGATTTGGTCTTTCGTCGCTCCGGTTCTTCCTTTCCTCAATCGGCTGGGTATGTAAGATTTGCACATATTTTCCCTTTCGTTCTGAAAAAAATAAGGGAGTTGTATCAGGAGCACAATGGGAAGGATGTCATCCCGAATCGAGACATGTACGCTCTTGACGGGGCGGAGTATCTCAAAATCCTAGACTCTCTTCATGAGGAATCATTCAGGTTTCTCCCGATGTACCGTGTCTTAATCCCCAAACCGGGAAGACCAGGACAGTTTAGGCCTATTACCATTCCTAACCCCAAGGACGTCCTGGTAATGGATGCATTAGGAGCGGTCTTAAGTCAACTTTATGAACCCATCTTTCTTGACTGTTCCCACGGGTTTAGAAAAGCCAGAGGGACCAGGACATGTTATTGGGCCGTATTGGGTTGGAAAGACGTTCACTATTGCATTAACGCAGACGTCGTGAGCTGTTTTGACACCATTCCTCACGCTCGATTGTTAGAATATCTCGGGAATGTTGTGGATGATCCTAAGCTGCTTCATCTCATCTCTTTCTTTCTCACCACTCCCATAATGGGCAAGAAAGGGATTCGTTATGATGGAACAGACAAAGGCCTTCCCCAAGGGTGCCCTCTCTCTCCAGTACTGATGAACATCTACCTTCATGAGCTAGACATGAAGGTGCATACGTTTTTAGGGAGCTTCCCTTACGTCCGTTATGCGCGCTACGCGGATAACATCTTTGTGGGCGTTTGCGGGGTCAACCTCATCAAGCAGGAGATCATCCTAGAAGAGCTAAATTCCTTTGTAGCTGATCTCGAATTGAGCTTTACCATCTCTATTCATGAGAGGGGGGGGCCTTCTTTTCTTTTTTTGGGTATATTGAGAAAACTTTATGCGGACGGGCATATCACTCTATTTGCTCCATTAACCCGAATATCACGCAAAATCACTACATGTGAGGCGCAAAAAGCATTGATTACACCAATTACAGACCCGGACGAGCTAGAGAAACATCAAAAGAGCGTCATTGAGTTCTATAGTCACAAGTTAGTGAGTTATCTTGCCTTTTACTGCAAGAGCCATAATTCTCGCAAAACCAAAGGGTTGCTGAGAAAGAAAATGATCACGGCGTGTTTGCTTCATTTGGCAAAAGTCTCTTCCACCCCCCTAGCCGCTATTAAGAAGAAATGGGGTCCGGCATTGGATAGAGCCCCCGTGCCCTTTATAAATCGGAAACAGACAGATTCTGCGTTGAAGAACATACTTTTGAAATTTCACCGGGGGCAACACAAGTTTCTGAAAGGCCCTCTCCCGGGGGTCGAGCGTTCGTTACCTCACCATCGGAATAGTGAGGACTCTGCCCCTAAAAGGCACAAGTAGGAAAGACCATTGTTTCTATGGAATAACCTAATGGACCTTTGTTTCTATAGAATAACCTAACAGAATAACCTAATGGACCTTTGTTTCTATAGAATAACCTAACAGAATAACCTAATGGACCCTTGTTTCTATGGAATAACCTAATAGAATAACCTATTCGAGTATTTATGAATACGGCTCTGTCTCTTCGAGCCAGAGAATGGGTCCTTGCCCCGGAGGGAAAGCTGCTTCGCACCTTACCTTAGCGTAATGACATATATAATATATGCATTTTCTGGTGTAATTACTGCTATCGAGTCATGATTGGAAGGCCCCCATCGTTTCGCGCAGAGGTTCGCGAGATCGATCTAATTGCTTGCGAAATGACATATATAATGAGATTGATTTCGGTCACTAGAGAGAGAGACGAAATCAAAGCACACTCGACTGCCTTTGGTTACTTATTTGAGAGGAGGGGATGCGCAAGCAGGCTCGACTGATAACCCCCCAAACCAATAAGTAAACCCTAACCTTTAGGTGCTCGACCATAGGACCTTTAGGTGCTCGACCTTAAGGGAGAGGGAGAGGATGCGCAAGCAGGCTCGACTGTTAAGGAGAGGGAGAGGGAGAGGACCTTTAGGTGCTCGACTGTTAAGGATGCGCAAGCATGCTCGACTGTTAACCCCCCAACCCAATAAGTAAACCCTAACCTTTAGGTGCTCGACTTTTAAGGAGAGGAGAGGAGAGGATGCGGAGCACGCTCGACCACCGCCCACCACCCAATAAGCATCAAGGAAGGCAGGGCTCGACCAACGGGAGAGGATGCCCCCGGCAGGGTGAGGTACGAACGCTCGACTAATAAGGCCGCCATCGCTCGACTGATAAGGAGAGGAATTATATATGTCATTATGCTTTCTGATCATCGGTCCATTATATATGTCATTATGCTTTCTGATCATCGGTCCATCGATTTCGCTCACTTCTGCCATTTCTTCCAGTCATTCATTACATATCTAAGCAGGGCACTAACGCCAGCTTGGGAGTGTCAAATGGTGTGTCTGGAGATCAAATTTTCATGTCCGTAGATTAGTGGTTTGTTCAAATGATTTGAGTCTGGAGTGGTTTGTTCAAATGATTTGAGTCTGGAGTGGTTTGTCTGGTCTGGAGTTTTTGAATTTCCTAATCTTTTCAATTTGCTGGGGTAAGGACCCGACAGGGGGCTCGACTGATAAGGAGAGGAATTTCTTGCTTGCTTGACGTTAGGAAAGCAAGGTCCCGGAGGGGCTTGCGCTTCCTAGTGCAAGGAAGAAACCAAAGGGGTTAGGACAATCCGAAGGATGTTGGAGGGTGCAGAATCCGAAGGATGTTGGAGGGTGCAGAATCCGAAGGATGTTGGAGGGTGCAGAATCCTTCATCTATAAAAGAGAAACCAAAGGTAGGGCAATGCATAATGACATATATAATGAGATATCTCTTTGTATACGATATTCTTCTCCAGTTCCTCTCCTCTCCTTATCAGTCGAGCCCCCTAAAGGGTCCTGTTAGTCGAGCGATGGCGGCCTTATTAGTCGAGCGTTCGTTCCTCACCCTGCCGGACCTTATGGTCGAGCCATTCTTCCTCTCCCTCACCATATGACAAGTACTTATCTCCTTGATCTTTATGCGAAACTAAAGTCAACGAAATCATACGAGTCAATAGATTTTCTTTCTTAGGGCCTTCGATCCACGTACGTCTTACGGTCTTGACCTGCCTGAGAGAGGGGAACCACCTTACTGGATAATAGTAGACTGCCCGAGTGTCAATGGTAGGCGTGGAGAGCTTTTTGCGGGGAAACTTGCAAGTACAGTTTGGGGGGAGGCGGATGTACCCGAACAAGGGCTGGGCGTCGACCCAACCTTATGAGTATTCAGACTATAACAGTTCCGATGAACAGTCACTAACTTTTGACAGTTATACGATTCCAGAGGATGATTTAGAATTGGGTCAATCACGTTTATTAGAAGTGGACAATCGAGTGGTTGTACCGGCCAAAACTCCTCTACGTATGATTGTAACATCTGCTGATGTACTTCATAGTTGGGCTGTACCTCCCTCAGGTGTCAAATGTGATGCTGTACCCGGTCGTTTGAATCAGACTTCCATTTTGATGCTCCGAGAAGGGGTTTGCTACGGTCAGTGCAGTGAGATTCGTGGAACCAATCATGCCTTTACGCGTGCGCCCGGATACATAGGCCGACTGCTGAGCCCACTCTGGCTCAGCCGCACCTTCTCGAACAGGCCAATTCGGTGCGAGCTACCTAAGGAGCTATTATAGTGATATCGTGGCTAGAGCAGTAGGGAATAGAGGAGCCTCTCTAGCTAGTAATAAATGAAATAATAAGGGGGCTCCGGTGGAGTGGAGGAGACGGTTAGGATAACGAACTCGAAACGCGGAGCCCGAGGATATAGCGATTAGTGGGCCAATAGCGCCCCGCCGCAGTCGGTGGCATTACCTTCCGCGGCACTCACTCGAGGAACCTCATAATTTGTTACGGCAACTACGATCGATAGTGAAAGAACCCTGAGCTAGCTCGGGCTTTGGAAATATAGGGACGGAGTCGCTCGACCATAAGGTAATTGATTTGCTCGACTGATAAGGATGCGCAAGCAGGCTCGACTGTTAAGGCCGCCATCGCCGCCATCGCCGCCATCGATTTCTCGCTCGACCATAAGGTCGCATAGATTTGACCGGTCTTACGCATAGCGAAGCTTACCTGAGGCTCAGGTGTCTTGAGCATAGCGAAGACATTTCTTTATTCCCCTCAAAGAGCGAGCATAGCGAAGGCCAGCTCAGGCGCATAGCTCAGGATAAGCATAGCGGCATAGCCCTTACCTTCTCAGGTAACTTACCTGAGCATAGCAAAGGTCGATCTTACCTGAGCTCTGCTCAGGGCTCTCATTCATTTTCGGCCTTACCGCCGCCGCTATGCTTAAGTGATAACCTGATGCTATGCCTTCTCGCAGGGATAACACAAATTCACACACGCTCGCGCAAGGACCTAAATTCCCATTAGGAGGTTGAACCAAGGACCTGTGGAAGTCGGGGCTACCCCGTCCCCATGGCAACCAGTGTCTTGAGGGAGGAGTTCAGAGGCCTTCTAGTAGCACGGACCTATGCCTCTCCAGGTCATGCGAAAGAGGCCAGTCCAGGATCGTACTGTTCCTCTACAGACAGAGACCACAAACGCACGGATTTGTACCTCTACGCGCAAGCAAGCTAATCTCATTAGAGAGAAGCGTAGCTCAGGTTATCACTTACCTGAGTTATCACTCATATTTATTCCCCTCAAAGCTTGAGCATAGCAATACCTTTACAGATCTGGTTTTACTTCTTGAGTGGTGTTTTTCTTTGGGCACCTGGGAAAATGGCGAATCGGGACGGGGAAGCATCCTCCCTTTAAGAGCTAGCACGGGCGTCAAGGTATCCCGCTTTTTGACATACACGAATGGGGCCAATCAGGAAGAGGCCCGCAGGAGACTGACTTTGGAGGGCAGTACGATAACCTCGTAGACAAATCCTACCTCTTGGCTGATCCTTCTGAGTCTCTGTTCATTTCTCCAGTACCAGAATCAGATCTCCTCAGAGCACTATTCACCAGCCTTCCTTCGCCCGGGAATGGTGACAGTTGCTGCCTGCCTTGCGAAGCTTTGAGTCCTTATGATTATCGTATTAGCTCAATGATTACACTGACACATTATTTAGGCTTCTTGGATTGAGTGCATAGAGTAAACTTACATAATACAGCAGATATGTCACTAGTATGAACATGAAGCAAGTATCATAGTTATTAGGGTCTATGTTTTCCATAGCTTACTCAGAGTAAACACACTCAAGCATCTTGTTTCACTGATATAACAATACTAGTCTAATTAGGGTTGTAGTTATAATTCACCTTTTTTAGATAACTAGTGTCATTACAGTCTAAGCTTAACCTTACCTGATCATTACTCATCTTATTATGGAGATGACTTACCCTTATTCATATGGTATTCTCCATATTCATCGGTTAACTACCACACTCAATTAGGGAAATTAGGCATATATGGTACTACTAATCCCATGGATCTACTTAGACGGACTACTATTATACAACCATGACCGAGTAGAAGGGTTAGATAGACCGGTGAGCATATGTTATGGGAACAAGGGATAGCGACACACTTACTACGATAGGTGGTTGGTTATACATATATTACAACAGATTCCATGGAGATCATACAGAGATCAGTGGCTTGTAATGTACACCCAAACTATACATGGCAATCAAAGAGCTTAGTTTCTCCTAATAAGGTGATCCAAAGTGAATAGTGAAACCCATTGCTTGTGATAGATATCATAGCCGGCAGCATCCAAGCTATAAATGGAGGCAGAGACCGCAGAAGCAAAAGCAGCCAAGATGAGAAAGGCAGAGGCACTAATAGCACCCGTAGAGGCAACGGATAAAGCAAGGGCTGTAGCACCCACGCCTTTACTGAGCTCAGGTGAAGTTCTTTACTTTTCACCAGTTCCCAGGTCTCAAATTGAACCATCACCATTAGTAAACCCCGCCACCAGTACCTTTCGGATACAATAAGACATGGTAAAGGCAAGTTTTAGCAAAATAGAAAGCAACGGGTGCACTTCACTTTGTCATCCAGTCAGGTGATCGGTTGACCATAATAAATGACCTAATCATTGTCTGTCATCATAAGATTGATATATCGTTCGCTTCGATCCCCTATCATTTTAGGTGCTTCATAGCAAGAGCGTGGTGCCTATAGGGAGGAGTTCTCTCCATCGGGAGCCCCAACAAAGCGAGCATCCAGGGGAGTTACCAATTCGGTTGATTATTCAGAGTGAGCTGACCCATAACCGGTTTCTCTATTTCATAAGTAGTTCAAGATTGATATCTAGCTTCTGCAACTTATTAGTACCTAAAGACTACTACTGAATTCTCAAAAATGAAATGATACAGATATGGATCCCGCGCCAGTAGAATCAAGGGCTAGGGGGGGAAATAGCACCCGCGGCATCCTTTCCGGTCCCAATTAGGGATCGAGGCCCAGAGTAAGCTTCCCACCACCGCCGTCTCGCCTAGGGTCCCTTCCAGTTCTAGCTTTCTTACTTGCATTCCTTCCTGTACCAGCTCCTTACATCCCTTCATCTCGCCCGGTATCCCTGTTTCGGAAGCCATCACCTCGTCCGGATCCAGCTGCTATGAGTCCAGCTGCTATGAGGAGGTCTGCAGCAGGTTAGGTTTCCAAAGATAGGGCTAAAGCTCTAAGGCTTGTATATAGAGGTGTGGCAGAGTGTGCAGCTTTGTTTGCTCCAATGTCTCTGTCTTCAGTTTGAGATGGGGAACTTCTTTTATCCGTCCTCCATGCACCCGCTCCTTATTCTCGGCTTCAGTCAGTTTTCCTCTCGGCTGAAGCCTTCCTCTCAGCTTCGGATTGTGCATCTTCAGATACAATTGAAAGTTGACAATGAAAACTTAGATATGCGAGTTCAAGTGTGAGACGCAGATATGCAATATCGTATAGTAATAGATTGTAGTAGATATGGCTGCAATGAGGTCAGCTTCATGGCAATACTCGTTCATGGCGAGTGCAAGTTCAACGTAGATTAGAATTGTTATAGAGATAGAATTGGGAAATCTAGGGACAAGTGAAACCTCTCCTTTTGGCCTTCGTCTTTTGCCCTCGTACCTCGGGCGAAGGGTTCGTCGTACCTCCCCTCACCCCCTCCGGGTCGTAGATACGGCGACATTATAGAAATGATTTTGATTTGTTCTGCACTACGTCAAGAGACACAGGCAAGAAAGATAGGTTGTAGTAGGTCCTGCTAGGGCGAGGTCTGCAGGTTAGGTTTCATAGGTCTTATCCTATGGGGAAAAGGTTCCGGAGACAACCTCTGCTTCTACGTGGTGCTTTTGTGTCCTACCCAAGTAGAGTAAGCGGAGTCTCTGAGCCTAGCTCTTGCTGGCAGTAGTGAATTAGATCTGGAGAGCAACGTAGAAATGTGATATCATATGTTAATACGTATCTATCTGAGTATCAAACTTAGCGGACTTCTTTGATTTAGCTCCGGCTAAGCACAGCTCCGTAGAGCTAGAGCTAGGAGGTATTCTCCGGCCCCATAGCAGCAATGCAAAACTTAGATATGTTATTGAAACTTGTTTCTCAGAAAAGAGCTAGTGGAATTAGATAGAGATTCTAGGAGCACCCTAGTAGCAACGTATGGTGGCTATGCAACTCCAAGTGTCAACGTAGATATGCCGAGATATTCTATGTGAAAATGTGGATATGAAGATCCAAGTGTTCAACGTACTATTAGAGCACCACCTACCTACCTTGGTATCCTACCAGCTACCAGCAACATCAAACCTGTATGACGTAGTGGAAAAGAATCCTAGTCACATCATCGGCAGCTAACAAGACAAGTTCAACGTCTATACGCTCGTTTAGACCTGCCCCATAGCAAACTAGCTTTGTTAGATATGGCAACATCGTCAAGTCAATTGTATAGTAACAGGTGGAGATATGCAATATCATACCCAAGTAGAGTAAGCGGAGTCTCTGAGCCCAGCTCTGGCATCCACCTGTCTGTGGCCGTAGTGGATCTCCACCAGCATCAACTAATTAGTAGAACTAAGACTAAGATTGCACTACTCTGGGCAAGTGAAACCAACGTCTCCATGGTGTAATCATATATGAACACGTCTATATGCTGATCTCATATAGAACACTAGTAGAGATCTAGAAAAAGGGCAGTGTTTCCATTTCCTCTTTTCGGCTCCGGGCTGCACTACTTCTGGAGATCCAAGTACAACTAAAAAAAGCTAGCCCCCTTTTCCCCCGGTGGTGCTTGCTAAGCTAAGCACACTTTCTAGGGACATATCTATTTCTCGTCTGTGGGGATGAATCCAATTCTATTTATTTAAGAGCACCAACTTCTCCATGGCAACATTGTATGTGAAAATGTCAATGGCCTTGGTAACATTATTCAACCCATGGAGAGCGGAAGGAGACCAGCCACCTTTGGCATGGGCTTTGTCTAGGAGAAATTAGAGTGATAGAAAGAGAATCAGATTATTGAAATCTAGGGACCTTTCAAACGTATCTATGGCGATATAATAAGTGAAAACCAGGTGATTGAAAGGTGCACACGTAGAGATTACGATATTCTATTGGAACATTGATTAGCTTCATGGCTATGAACCACGTGGATATGTGAGATCATATAGTAGTGGAATTAGACCCAGATTTCTTATTCTTTGTTTTGTTCGGATGGGCACACACACTAAAACCTATAGCTTATTCGCTGGAGCTCAGGAAGATAGGTTCAGGTAGAGTAGAGATGGCAACATCATATGTGAAAGATATATATTGTTCTCTGTTCATGGCAAGTAACAAGTCAAAGGCTCTATGCCGATATCATAGTCTCTATGCGATCATCATATGTGAAAACTTATCTATGCAAGCTCGTATAGTCAGAGGTTGTAGTAGATCCGACTGCTATGGCAAGGTCTTCTGCAGGCCAGGTTTATCAGCTAGCTAGGTCTTCTCCGAGTCCAAGTTCAACTTACTTCTCTATGGGCCATGTGATACTGTATATGAACCATGTAGATATGCGAGTACAAGTGCAAAACTTAGATATGCGCTTGAAACTGGGTGCAAGGGCATACCAGCAAGAGAGAAACGATCAGAGAAAAAGGGCCAACTAACTCAAGAGGTTTCATTGATAGCCGTCATAAAATCAGACGAAATCAAGTGGTGTTGTGCATGGGCTGGCTGCTTTGGCCAGGACTTATCCATCCATGGCAACATCATATATGAACATTGGTCAGCTGCTTCTTCATGGCTATGAAGATTCAAAGTAACCGAGCGGATTCTCTTAGCCCAGCAGCTCTGGCATAAGCACCTGGGGCCTTATTATGTAGTGGATCTCCACCAGAGCATCGACTAATTAGAACTAAGATTGCACCATATTCTCTTTTTCAATGACACATGCATGTTAACCCATGGAGAGCTGCTCTGGAGACCCGGTGGTGGTTACAGCAGAGTAGAGCTAGTAATACAGCTATAGGAACTCTATTAATAGCGGCAATTGCATTGAACCTAGAGATCTATTGTTCTATTTGTTTTTCATGGCAAGTCAAAGGCTCTATGGCCATATCATATATGAAGATTGGTCAACTGCTTTATGGCTATGAAGATACAAGGCCAATATCATATGGAATTGGCACCAGGCTTTAGGATCGACAGCATCGCAATTTGGTAGTAGCAGAGATAATAAACGAGATGAAAGGGTACGGTTTATTCCATAGAATCTCTAGTTTAGATATCCGATGGCCCTAGTTCCCATAGGGACCCATCAAAATAGGACGGTTGGCAGCAACGTTATTGTATTTTGCAGCTCGGCTGAAGAATATACAGGCCGAGACCGGTAGTTTGACTCTTTGGGATCTTGAGCTGAAGTCTTTTCTTCACGTTTTTTAGCGGCCAAGTTCCTTGCCCTCGGAAGCGCAAGACCTCCGGACCTTCTTTTCTTTGTGTTCCAACTGTGAATGATGACTCTTGGATTGACTAGCGGCCAAGTTCCTTGCCCTCTCTCTATTGCAAGGGTCTTCAATTGCAATATCTCTATTGGGCCTTTGTCTTTCTATCTATCTTTCTTCCGCGATCAATTGAACTGTTTGTTGTTTTAGGTAGCCATTCAACACCATTAGCATTTATAGTGTCTTAGTTGATGGTCAAATTAGCTTATAGCTGTGGTGTTATTAATGGGACCTCTTTTCCCTCTATGCTCTAGTTGAATAGCAGTTGTTTTATGGTAAAATGGGCTCTCTAGCTCAAGCTGTCTGACCCAAACTCACATAGGGCTTCACCATAGTAGCATAGTCAAAGAAATTGCAAAACCTTTTTCCCCTCCCCAGTCAATTGCTAACGCTAATGGTTGCTACCCCACCTGTTTATTCCTTCCCTTCCTTCCTCTCCCTTATGGTCGAGCCCTCTCCTTATTAGTCGAGCGTTCGTACCTCACCCTGCCGGGGGCATCCTCATTATTTCGTATTCGTAACAGTGTTCCGTCCCGTTCATTGTTAAGTTGAAGTATTCCCATAGTTCCGTCCCGTTCATTGTTAAGTCAGCCATTTGCTAAAGCTCTTTATTTTGGAACACTATGCTCTAATTAGCGCTCTGCTCTAGCTATAGGTTTATAAGCGGATCCACCATTGTTTATTTGCCCCCGTAGGGTATCATGCTATGAATTCTCAAGGTTCAAAGTGTCTGTCCAGTTTGGGTGAATCGTAAAGAGCAGCAGTCGAAACTCCAGGGAGTTGAGTCAAGAACATAAGGGAGTTGAAAGGAATGCAGTAATGTGTAAAGTGAAACTGGTATAATGCGTATTGACCTGAATGCTCATCTCGTTTCCTATCGGGCTGTTCGAAGTGAAACCAAGTTTAGGGAAACGAAGGCGAGCGACCCCCCCCACCCGCTAATATCAAGGGGGTTTGCGTAGCCAGTAGTTTTCCCACCTGTGCTTAACTAGTATTATCTTACTTTGCTGTAGAACACATTGAGCCATATACGCACACACACACAAATGATATATATATATACGTAGATATATAAATATGACAAAATACCGTAGAAAAAGACAATAGCTACAGTACAGGCGCCTGGGCGCGTTACTCTTTTGAGGTGAATGGCATAAGAAATCATCAATCATCGGGGATACTCAAATGCATCTTTATTACTAACAATCATATAGAAACGTCACGAAATGTTCAATAAGAAAAACTTCACTTAAAGTGCCCGAATGAGGATTCTGCCTCGGCCCCCTAAAAGAGGAGATTTCAATAGGCATGGCGAATGAGCGGCATCCATCCATTCAATGCCCCTCCCCGTGTGGGCCCTCCTGTTCCGGTGTGTAATGAGGATGCGCAAGCAGGCTCGACCATAAGGGAGAGGTTATTTCGGATATAGGCAACCGGTAATCGAGACCTCCTTCCTGGGACTGATGGCCTTTCGGCTATTGGCACTGACAAGCTGGCTATGATGGGTACTCGGACTAGGGACTATGCTGGACTACCGGCAATGGCAACTGGCTATCTTATCTATCGACTTCATTCAACGACTATCGACTATCAGCACCTTCGGGCATCTCAGATTGTCTATGATGACTGTCAATGAGTACTTGGCACTGACTACTTGGCACCAAGCATAGTTTTATAGCTGCACAAACCATAGCTTCTAGCTGCACTGACTGTATCCAGCCCAGTCGAGATAGCAAACCAAGCCAAGTTGAATAGTAGTGCAGCAGCCGCAGTTGATTAGCCAATCTGATTAGCAAATAGCCAAGCGTTTGAGTATCCAAGTTGAGTATCTGAGTATCCAATCCCAACCGAGTAGCCCCCAGTCTGATCAGCCCAGTCTGATAAGCCCAACCGTGCAGTCCAGCCCCCCCCCAGGTAGGAGATTCAAATGTTCCGGTAGCGTTAAGTGAGTTAGAGGTCGAGGTAGAGTGTTGGAGGGTGGAGAACGGGTACGACAGATTATCCCTCGCTGGATGGGTAATTAGATATATTCAAGTAGAAAATCAAGCTAAGCATCGAATCAACACTGGGATAAACACCTGAATCGAGTGGGTCAAAACCTGTCAATCATAGGGAAACTATCTGAAAGGGTATAGTGCAGTTAAGATAAAATAGATTTCGTGCTCCGAAATTCTTTGTCCCCGCAAAGCGAGCAATTTGATTAGGAAAGAATGTCAAATGAGTCTGTTTTGTAGAACCGGTAACCAAGTATCCAAGCCAAGTATCCAATCCAAGTAGCCCAGTGGAGTATTATCCCATCCCAGGATCCCATGAGCTCAACCGAGTAGCCGATTCGAGCAGCTGAGTATCCCAGCCCAGCTATTTTCATTCTTTCCTATGCAGCAATGATCTCCTATTTGCAATGAATTTTTCCAGCCCAGCGCATGAGCCCAACCGAGTGTCCCATCCCCTCCCATAAGCCCAAGCCGAGCAACCCAGCCCAGCTATGACCGGCTTCCAATGAATGAATGACTATTGGTGGTAATGACTTACTACTATGACTGTTTGGCACCATCACTGGCTATTGGCGACCACTGGCTGCTGCTATTTGACCCTCTGACAAGTTCCAACCTCCTGTCAATCTGTTGCTTATGGGGCGGATGCTGTAGTAACAAAGGTTCCGTAGGTGAAAGTGAGGTCGAGGTTCGAGGTGGTTCCTTAGCGGTAAGTTTGTAGAGGCCTTCTCTCTATCGGTAGATGTGGGCTTTCTATTTGTCCGTCCGTTGGACCGCCCGCCCATATTGAATATGTGGGCTGTTGTTCTCCACCACTTATATCGAAGATGTTTTCCATCAATCAAGATCTAACTGGGAAAAAAGCGCAACCCACCTCCCTTAGTGGCACAACCTGACTAGCGTGAATGAAACCGTGTGTATAGCACATGATCGATCCTAAACGGGTGCATCGTAAGTAATGCATGTTCATAGCATCAATATGAGGTAGGACCTCATTTTCTGTAGGGGTAAGCCTCCGTTCCGGTGAATATGGGAAACTCCTCTCCTTATCAGTCGAGCCCCCTGTCGGGTCCTTGCTTTCCTAACGTCAAGCAAGCACTACGTTCCTTGCACTAGGAAGCGCAAGCCCCTCCGGGACCTTGTCGTCATTATTTCATTTCCGCACTCACTTGGTCGCTGTTTGAATCTAGCCTCTTGCCAAATTATGGCTCCCCTCCCTTGTAATCCTGGCCTGGCTTCAGCAATAGGTACCCGGGGCAGCACTCCATCTCTCTCCTAGGGTGAAAGGGCAATAATCCAAGTAAGGATAAGGTCAATCCTGTCCGTACAAGAGAAGGCATATGGCATATAAATGAAGCGATGGGTCTAGGTCTAAGGTAAGGGATCAATCCATCATCTGTTCCTTCTAAAAGAAGTGAAATAGCAGTACTGCTGACTAAGCTAAGCGATTAATTCATGCAAGTGTAAAAGGCTACAGGTGTAGGTCTTCCGGTGGATAGGTCGTATGGTAAACCTCAGTAAGAAGAAGATAGGAGTATAAAGGGTGAATAGCATGACATGCCTACTTTCATCTTCCCGGCTTCATCAATGAAATGGGTAGAGATCACTCTCTATCTCCTAGGATGAAAGCAGTAATAAAGGTAAAGGGTTCATTACTAGGATGCCAGCCTCCCCTACGTTGATGATTTCTGGCTGACTTATTAGGTTGTTAAGGACAGATAGGACTCTTCCCTCCATCTCCTAAGTTGGTGAAGTAAAGTCTGATAGGTGGATAGCATGCCTCCTTCTTACAAAGTATTACTGTCTGAAGCAATACATCCATTACTAAGTCTGAGGTTGTCTGATCCCATCCTGATAAGAGGGGAATAGTTGTACCTCCATTTCTAAAGGCAAGTGGTATAGGGAAAAGGTCTAGTTATTGCTGCAGGTGGTTAACTATTTGGTTCTTCCGTGGTGTTAGGGGTCTATAACCTCAAATTCAAAGGTCTAAGAGGTTTAGGGAGTAAGGTAGGAGGAGCCGAGGTATAATACCCACATGTTTTGACCGGAACTTCTTTCAATATGAAAAAGGTCGTAGAATGGCCAACCCATGAGCCCCACCATTCGGATCATCCCAAGCAGTTGCCGTATAAGTGCGCGCATGATTTCCCGTAGCAGTAGCAGCCGATGCTGATGTCGATGCCGATGTCGATGCCAATGTTCATCCCGTACGGACATCTTCTCGTGACCGATGCAAATGCTAATCCCTTTCAATAGTACCTCACTTGAAGCACGGGCAATCCCATCTCTCTAACTCGTGTACCATTCTGCCAAGGCTTAAGGCTCCTTCCTCTTAACCTGTCAAGTTTATATGAATATAAGACACCCCGTGGGTTAGGAGAAACAAACCCCAATGCTAGTAATTTGAACATATGAAAGCAAGAAATCTCCTTTCCCCTTAGACCCCTGCCAGCCTATCCTTTTTGTTCCGGGATTAACGGGACCATTCCATATTTCCAAGATGTTGATGATCTCATATATACACCCGGAGGGACTTTACCGAGATACAAGGGGAAGGTTTGATGAATCTGGTCGAACAAGACTTTGTGCCTGCTCCCAACGTGCTTAAGATGCCGCCGTGGATCTATCCACTCGAATAAGGCTTAGTTGTGTTCCACATAAAGTGAATCTCTCTAATCAGTAGCTTGCTAAGCGGTCTACCCAAGAAGACGTATTGTGTGTTGTGTCCGTTAGAGCGCCATATCGAATATGGCAGGTGCGGCTTTAACTGAATGCGGATTGAAAGCGTCCAGAAAGCGTACTGCATATGAAACTGAAAGCGGGTAATGGCGGGATGCGGATTGAACTGAATGGGGTAATGTGTGGATACAGGGATGTGTAAATGTGGGATTCGGGCCGTATTGGGGAAGGCATACAGGGGGGGGGGGGGGGGGGGGGGGGGGGGGGGGGATTGAACTGAATGGGGTAATGTGTGGATACAGGGATGTGTAAATGTGGGATTCGGGCCGTATTGGGGAAGGCATACAGGGGAATCTGGGGAACGTCTTTCTTGTAAGATGGGTTAGTGCTTGGTGGGAACGCCTTTCTTGTAAGACTCCTCAGTTTAGAGAATCAAATCGAATCTTGAAACTTTTTGATCCAGAATACTACTTCAAATTGAATCAATGCCTCTATGTCTGCCTTATCTCTTCATTCGCTCAGGGCGTCATATCCATGACCATCGCTTGCAGCTCTCTCTTCCCTTTCATTTGAGGGGGCTGGCATTCTCATCAATCCATCCATCAATCCATCCCTCGATCAATCAATCTCATCTGGCTGGCTGAATCAATCCCTTCATCAATGCTTCCCTCAATCAATCACTCCCTCGATCACTCAATGCCTCAATCGCTGAATCACTCGCATGAAGGCTGGCACTCATAATAAACCAATTCTGGCTGTCTTACTGGCTTTCTCAATCTCCATCTGGCTGGGCTTACTCACTCAATCAATCCGTTCTTTAAGGCTGACTCGATTGCATTCTTTAAGGCTTTCTCAATCACCGGCTTATCAATCTCAATTGCATTCTTGCTGGGCCCCAGACATTAGGCTGAATCAATCACATTCAGCAGTCTGGTGGCATGAATAATCTCATCTGGCTGGGCTTACTCAATCGCTTCATCAATAGCTGTTGTTGCTGGATCAATCGCTGTCTCAATCCGTTCATATCATCTTCATCTGGCTTTCATTCAGTCAGAATCAATCGTTCAATCAATCTCATCTGGCATTAAGGCTTACTCATCGATCAATCCTTCTTTATGGGCGACTTATATAAGTAATTACGCTTTAGCATCGCGTATGGGATCTCCGCTCAAATCATCGATCGTAAATTGACTAGAGGGAAAGGAACCCTTGTCGGAGCTCCTGGCGATATGAAGAGAATATCTTATAACGTACCTCTCCCTATACACCTCCATATCCCTGACCACCAATACTGTACCTAGAGTAGCCAAGTCTGTACCATACCATCTGAGTGCCTATTAAGGGGTAATAGGCCTATCCTCATATGTACCATCAGGTCGTCTGACCCTCTAAATAACTAGAACTCCTCTAACCTTAGAAGGATCTAGGAACTCCAATATCTAAATGTCCACTACTGGTATACCAATGGCCTGCTACAGAGCCTGTACAGCTAGCTGATCCGATGTCATATCATATAGCTGCTATAACTGATCTTGCTCATCCTGTAGTCTGTCTCTCTCCTGGATCAGTGTGTCTCTCTGAGTGATAGCAATATCCCTCTTTGCCTGCATCTGTGCTATGTCCACTATCAGCTAAGCTCTATCTCCCTGAGCATCCTGACGCTGAGCTTGTACTTCAGCCAGCTCATCCATAAGATCCTGAATCCTCTGATCCCTCTGAGCAACAACAGCTGACAACATTGCTGGATCACTAGGTCCTGTGCCAGCCTGTGCATCTGCCTCTAGCTGAGCTATCCTTTGTCCTAGTGAGAAAATCTCTTGCTCTGCAAAAGGTTCTTAAGCTTTTTATTATCATCCTGGATTGAAGTTTTTATCGTCTTACCTGGATCTGCATCTCGTCTGCTTGGATCCGCCTTTAATAGCTCTCGGATACTATCTATCTACGTATCTTGTACCTGTATCCTCTCCATCAATACTATCATTAGTCTCTTAGTAGGTAATCTCCTTGCAGCTACAGTCTGTGCCTTTGTAGGATCCACTGGTTGCAACTGTAACTGAGTACCCTCTATCGGTGCTCCCTGTGCCTGTGCACCTGCCCTCCTCTATGCATCAGTAGCCTCCAAGATCCTGGCCAGCCTAATCTAATCTGCATACTCCTATCAGACCTGTGTCCATACTGTAGCTACCTTGGCTCGTAACTAGATCAACCTAGCCTTTGCCCTGGGTCACCACTGAGCGTAATCACTGGCTTTATGTCGTACCCCCTTCCTCGGGAGCATAGGAGGAAGAGGTATTGGCCTATCACCCCACTGCACTGGTACTCTATCCGCCGGGTGATACAATGCAGGCGTAGGCCTCCAACCATAGATCTCTACTCTACTCGCCTCACCCGTGCTGCATCTGCTACATCCTTATATGGCAGATAAGCTCCCCTTCATTGGCTCATCCAGGCTCTCATCCTCTCTATAGCTGGCCACCTCTCACTCATAACCCTGCAGCTGACATACTAGAACAAAATAGGTCTACCCTCCATCAGCACTGCTCTATATGGCCTCCGCAATGGCACATGCTCCTAGATCCCTACCTGAAGGAATGATGCACCTGCTACAGACCTATTGCTACACTCAACCCATGCATCTAGATCATTATATAGTACTCTGAGCATCATCTGTCCCAATGTCAAACTAGTCCACTCGGTCAACGCCCCCCACCCAATAAGCATCAAGGAAGCAGGCTCAGTAAATAGTAAGGGAGAGGAGCTAGGTTGAGCCATTCACGCTTGTCAGGGAGTTTCATTCATGCAGGTCCGGTAATGCCAGTAATAGAGGTGCGTTATGTAGTCCCAGTGGTTAGGTGCACCCATTCCCCAAACTACAAAACCCATTGATACATGTCGACACGAGACGGGAGAGATGGATTTCACCAAGTAGACACCCCATACGAAGAGAGGGTGTTACAGTTGTTACCTTACGATAGATAGTGCTTGAGCAATGTTATACCGCCAGACAAGATATTGATCTAGCCATGTTACACCGCCATATGGGACACATCGACCCAACACGACATGGATTATTGGGGGCGCGGAGAACCGGTATCACGGAACATGGTTTGCTTTGACACTACTGGTTGAACCCAAGGCTTTACGAAAGAAACCGCCCGACGAAGGAAGCTTGGCACGAGGGCTGGTAGAAACCGTTATGCTGCTATAACATTTGGCGAGACCCATATAATAGTTGGGGCTGCTAGATTTCACCAACGATCCAGTCTTGATTGATAACGACTAAGGCTTACGACCAACGTAGTGCTGCTAGCTGGGTCTTATGACCAAGTGCTTATGGGTTACTATCCAGGTTCGGAGAGCACTTGTGTAGCCTGCCTGATCCCGCCTTACTGACCGCTTCGATCTTGCTACTTGCTTTTATTACTTTTATTATCACTTGCTTATTCTCTTACTGCGGGCTGATCCAATAACCCCGGCTGAGATAAGAAATGGCGGGCGGGCGAAAGGACCCGGAGGGCGCTTTCCTGTAATCAGGGAAGGGCTTACTTACTTTCTTTCTTATCGAATAACTGCTGCGGGCTGGAACAAAGAATGAAAAGGCAGAATGCATTCATGATCGATTTCATTACACCAGAAAATGCATATATTATATATGTAATTACGCTTTAGCGTCGTATGGGATCGTAGCTCGAATCATCGATCGTACCCGTAATATCGTATACAAATAGATCTCATTATATATGTCATTATGCATTTCTTCCAGTCATGATGCTAACGCAGGCTCGACCATAAGCCCCCCCACCCAATAAGTCAAATGAATTTCTTTCCCATAGAAAAGGAGAACTAGCGTAGTCACCGAAAAAGCGTAGTCACCATAGTCATAGTGAGTGACCCCTAAGTCATATGGGGCCCTCACCATATGAATAGTGACTCCGTCCCTCGACTTTCCGCGCAATTAGTTCTAACTCGCAAGTGAGTGGGGTCTGGGAACAATAAGAGAGAGTCAAGACGGATTCTGACCCTCTATCCGCATCTTCACGGAGAATGAAATTCACTGCGTCCCTTTGGGGCAGTCGTTACACCATTCGTGCAGGTCGCTACAAACACGAAAGGAAATGGCGATCTTTTCACATGATTCATCGTGACTCATGTCAGCATTCTCACTTCTGATATCCCCTCAATTTGTTCGGGAAGGATTGGTTGGCGCCTCGATGGCGGCGCCATATGAATAGTGAGTCCATACCGGACCTATGCTCGGGTCTTCGCCGAATAGGATGCGTAAGCAGGCTCGACTGTTAGGGTTTACTTATTGGGTGGGGCAATAAGTAAACCCTAACCGGCAGGGTGAGCCTGTCGAACTCTCGACCTATGGGAGAGGGGCTCGACCATAAGCCCCCCCACCCAATAAGTCAAATGAATTTCTTTCCCATAGATCTCGATTGAAACCGATGGCGGCCAGTCGAGTGTGCTAACGCACCCTCACCATATGAATAGTGAGTGACCCCTAAGAAGTAAGGGCCCTCTATTTTTGGAAAATAGAGCTTCCAAATCGATGGCGGCCTTAGCAGTCGAGCCCCTCCGGTCCTCACCCATCGGAATGAGTGAGTGACCCCTATGAAGAAGTAAGGGCCCTCTCCTTGACAGTCGAGCCCCTCTCCTTGACAGTCGAGTGTGCTTACGCACCCTGCCGGTCCTCACCATCGGAATAGTGAGTGACCCCTCACCATATGAATAGTGAGTGTGCTAACGCACCCTCTCCCCTCCTCTCAAATAAGTAACCAAAGGCAGTCGAGTGTGCTTACGCACCCTCACCATATGAATAGTGAGTGTGCTAACGCACCCTCTCCCCTCCTCTCAAATAAGTAACCAAAGGCAGTCGAGTGTGCTTACGCACCCTCACCATATGAATAGTGAGTGGCTCCGCCCCTAAGTAATAAATATAGGGCCCTGAAACTGGCAAGCAGTCGATCGTACTCTTTTCACATGATCCTAATATAGATTCTATTGGGTGACTCACCATATAGATTCTAATTAGAACTCCCCCCTCCGTAGCAAGTATATTGCGCTATTTGTCCATATTATATACGTTAGATCATGCGACACACATCCCTTCTTTCAGCCATGCTAATTCATGCGACTATGTCATATATATGATTGGGAAATGAAAGCAAATATTTCCTTCCTTCCACTAGTGAGGAATATCTATTTGGGGACAGGCCAATACGGGCTGGGGTTTGGGGGTATGCCCCCATTTTGCGGGGATTTCTCCCCTTCCGTTGGTTTTTTCGTTGGGTGTTGTTCCCACTTGCTAAAGTCTCATTTCCATCTCACATCCTACCCCAAAAACGGTTAGCTCGCCTCTGGTTATTAAGGTTCCTTTTCTGGGGAGGGCTAACAATCTTTTTCTCTGCCACGGGTTCAGCATTAGCGTCGTTGTCCCAACGCCAAAGGTTTTCGGGGTTATTCTCCAAAACATATCTCACTTCATTTCAATGCTCAGCTCTATATTTCTGTTCATAATTAGAAAGATGAATGGGGAACCGTGGGTCCTTGCAGTCCTGGTCCATAGAACTTCACATAATCGTATGGCCATAATACTGGACGTTGGTCTCGTATATAGTACAACACCCATCTATATAACGTGTTTATAAGTTCAGGTGTTCTAAGTCAGTGTTGACAAGGTTTATCAAGGTCAAGTATATCCATTCTGTCCCTAAATAGGGGATTATTCCTTGCCCCCCGGAGGGACAAGCGGCTTCGCACCTTTTTAGGGGAAGTTGACTTGCCATGAAAAGTACGGGTCTATTTCTATGTTTATATAGAGGCTTTTGACTCTTTCTATCTAGAATACACAAAGATTAAGAGACTTGGGTTTTCTATGGAGGTTTTCTCTTTATTCTCTCTCTGCATGCATAGTTATCGAGGGCAGCCATTACTGAATAGAGAGGGAAATTGAATGATCCACGGTTTACGACGCATGGCTTTGAAGGCAGGCCACCTTAGAGGCTCGTATCCTGGAGATTATAAGGAAAGATGACAAGAATCTCCATAGAACGTAGATTAATATACATTTCAAGACCTTCCCAGCGCTCTCTGTCCTGTGCTTTGGATCGCTAACTCAGGCTAGACATAAAAACTCTTTATTCCCCATAGGCAGAAGGCAGGGGTAAGGGCCTTCCCATAGTGGAATGAGGGGTTAGATCACTCTCCTATCTACTACTATATTGATTTGGCCCAAGGTCCCGGAGGGGCTTGCGCTTCCTAGTGCAAGGAAGAAAAGCCTAAAAAGGAGGCTTGCCCCTCATACATCAAGAAAGGTAAGGATGCAGTAACTAGCTAGATAGATTGAAAGGCCTATCGGATAGGAAGAACTTGAGTGGGGGAGAATCCTAAATGATCTGGAGAAAGAAGGGAGATGGGATGCTTCAAAAGCCAGCCCCCGCTGCCGGCCCCCCCTATATAATCTATAGCAGGGGGCCTCCTGCATCTGCATGCATCCTGAGGCCGAAATGACATATATAAAGAATATCATCGGTTCGAGGGCTTCTTTCTTTCTGTGGTAACCCCCCGCTCCTTGACCTAATATAAGCCTGTTCGGTAAATACATAATGCATGCCTGTTCGGTTAAGCATATTCTCTTTTCCTCATGGCGGGTAATGAAGAAGTACTCTTTTCATTCCGAACTCCCGATCACTTTTTGATTCTTCGCAGCACCATCCCCCACCAACAGACATAATCATATCTTTAGGCTAGCTGGAAGTGGAAGATCTTATTTCTGTAGGTCACTCCATATCTTCTGTAGGTCACTAGGCAGTGGGAGATGTATCTTCTATCTGCACTCAGCTGTATCTTCTGCACTCTAGCAGTGGCCCGAGAGATCTGTATCAGAAGTCACTCTGGCTGGACAGAATATATGTTTCTGGGTATATAGGATCCATAAACAGCAGGCGTCGTCGAGAATATGAATGACGTCTTTCGACGGATTAGCTTCTGCTTTACTGTAGTCAAAGTATCTTAGGAATTATTAGGTCAATGCTTCGAATGAGTCGATGGATCTTGGCTGAGATAAGTAGATAGGTAGGAATGAAGGCAATAGTAGATCACCGTATACGTAAGCTGCTAAACCAACACGGCTCTAATCATCAAGGTGGATGGGCACCAACAGATAGACTGGGATACTGCCATCAAGGTGTGATTCTCCGCTGTCGTGCACTCAGCTAGAGTAAGGGATGTAGGTACATAGAATGGATGGCATAACATCAGGTTTAGTACCGCTGTTCTACTTTATAGCATTACGTTCCGATCTTTAAAGCACCAATCGTGGCTATAATCGATCACTGAAACTAACCGGTTAACTCAACTGTATCACTACCAAATACTCAGATTGGGAGTCAACATGTGTTGGTCATCAAGAAGAAAGCTAGGTCGATTCCGCTCAGCTGTATGCTTATAACTACTATTGGCCGGAATCATACAAAGGTTGTAATGCTAGAAAGAGTGATGATGATAGCACTAGTTCAAGCTAGATACACCAATAAGTAGGTTGTTAATGCCCGGAATAAAGGCAATCATGTACTGGTATTTCTTTGGCTCTTCGATCTCTAGAGTCGGGGGTGCAAGGACAACTACAGATTAAGTTCTCCGCTAGTGAAAGCTATAGACACCAATCCTTGGCTGAGACACTTCACTTACCGGATACGTAGGTAGGTTGGCAAAGGTTGTGAAGGCATCAAATCAGACTTACTGGCATCGTACACGGCTATACGGCCCTGCCCCTTCTTTAGCTAAACTTGGCTAAACGGAGACAAAATGGTTGCAGGATCACCCGCAGAAAAGTTGATTACGGTGACTGGGGAGAGACAGGATAGAACAGAGAGTCGGTTATAAGCTGTCACTGTCTCTAATCAATCAACTACGCCCAAGCGACCGAATAAGCGAACGTACAGCCATCAAGAACGGGGGAAAACGGGATAGAATACGTACACAGAGAGCTGGGTTGATAGGATTGGCTGAGCGTAAGTAGGTAATCCGCTAGTGACATATAGATGATCGGATACGTAGTCTCCACCAAGGACAGGGAAGGATAAGTAGGTACAAAACGATACTGGTTAAGCGCGGTGAATGCTTTCACTTGCCTTAAACTTCATTTCATTACTGAGATATTAATTCCAATTCGTATAGGATTGATTTTTAGCACGAAAAAAAAGAACTAAAGAAGATCGATTCCTAGTTCCGAACGAGGGTTTATAGTCCCAGCTTACCTAAAAGTCGATTTGGTATACCAATTCGCTAAGGGAAAAGTCAAATAAACCCATTATGAAATTCGTAACACAGCTAGGGAAATAGTATACTGCCAGTGGAAGGTCTCACCGCCTCTCCCAATCGTCTGGTACTGCCCAGTAAGCGCCCAGCCAGCACGATCAGCAACGGGGCGGTTCGAATTCTCCCGTCCGGTAGCAAATGGAACCTAACACTCCGCAACGGAACACTATAGACCCAGTGGCAACTGCCTTATATATGTGACACCCTCGTAATGATGCAGTCTTCCATTTCTTCTTCGGGTGGCGAACAGGATTTGAACCTGCGCTTTCCAATCTTACGTGGGATTGGCGGACTACCTAGCTATCCGACCGCCACTTTGTTATCGTCAGTTCGTTGCTCGATTTTGGTATCACAACAACATCTGCGCTATTCCTGGGATGGCAGAGAGAACACGAAAGAAGGGTACACATATATTAGAATCTCCACCATAAAAGCCCGTAAGGGCAGGATCTATAAAAAAACTACGAGCTAGGTCGGATGAAAATTCAATAAGAAAGAAAGTGTGTTGTTGAGTTATGTAGGAGTTTGTGAGTTCAAGGTCGATTAAGCTAAATAGACCACTTGACCCGCCAAGGTGATAAGCCAAAAGAAGAGGGAAAAAGGCTCAAACCCCCGCTAAGGTCGATAAGGCCGATTATGATTCAAAGTGGGTAAACAAGGGTTGTCAAAAGTGTGTTATCCGCTAAGGTGATAGGCAAAAAGAAGAAGTCAAACTTCAAGAACTTCCGATAAGGTCGATTATGATTCAAAAGTGGGTAACCAAACCAAGGGTTGTCACAAGTGTTTTCTCCGCTAGGGGGATAAGCCAAAATCAGAGGGGAATGACAAATAACTTCCGCTAAGGTGCTTCTTTCAACAAACTCAGAATCCGGATATGGCTAAAGGTCATGCTCATACTATAGTAAGGAATAAAGCATTATATCGATAACCTGGCTTTGTTCTATTCGTCCGGTTTCAGTGCCTCGCCTTTGCCTTTTGCTATGGATCTCCATCTCGACCTAGGACCCCTAAATCTAATGCTGCGGGGATGCGGGTAATTCCCCTGTTCTTGGCATTGGATCATAAATTGGTGGATCAGCAGCTTCAGCTATGGGCACTCGTCAAATAGAAATGTATAAATAGAAATGTATAAATCAATAGCAATCGCAAAAGCCTACTCTTATAACCTGGCATATGATATGGTAATGTATTCTACATGAAGCTACTAGCCGGGTACTGGAAAATACTGCTCGGTGAACCTAGCGTAGAAGAGATGGTAGATTCTCCTTCATGAAGCTCGCGTAGATATGGGAGGTACCTAGTTTTGACATTCCCTTTTGTTCAACCTAGTCCGGGTAGCCCGGCTTATACGCTGCAAGTTCCAGTCCCAGATTGATTATGGCTGTTGTATGCACTCGTTAAGGCAAAAGGTGTTCTCCTTCCGGGAAGAGATAACCTGTCAAATGGGCTCCCCATAATAATGTGAATCTTAGTAGGCCAATGTATAGAGTCATTGGTAGGATCCCTAAAAACCACAGTAGTATTCTAGACCCCCCCAGTGAGCCACCGTTGTTAAGGCCGCCCCCCCTGGGTTGAGTGTACCTTTGGATAGCCCCTTAATCCTTAGCTGTGTAGACCCGATCTATAGTTGCAAGATTTCAAGCCCCTACATCCACTTAGCTATTTCCCCCACCCGAAGTAGAGAGTCATTAGTGTGGGCCCTACCTATAGGAGTTATAGTGAAAGTCAAGTCCCTTTCACCGCCGCTGTGATTAGGTCAGTCCAAGAGATAGTTGCTCGGTAGTTAGCCCCTCCTGCCATCCGAGCTCAGGCTGCTCGAGATCAAATGGCTGGATATATAGCCCCCTAAGTCCCAGGGTGGATAGCCTAATAGTCAGCTGCCCCCGCTACTAAGGCTAGAGCATTGGTGTGAGCCATCAAATCCATAGTCATGGTTGTTTAGGCCCCATTAGTCCCCGTCCTTAGGTCCTTCCAATAGAATGTTGCCTGATGTGTAGCCACCAAAGCCACTAGAGTGAGAGAATTTGATTGTGCCTCCCTCTATGTTCCATAAGCAATCCTTCCAGTGATGTTCAATTGTTGTGCTATCCCCCTCCGCCCCTAAAGATGGGAGATTTATTTAGCCCCTTTTCTCGATCGCTTGGTTCCATTGGAGAAATCCAACTTAGGGTTAGTCCCATTATCCAATCCCAGTTATTTATCCATTTGAACCAATTGATCCAGATCTCACAGAGGCAAAGACCCTAGCTTCTTCCTGGGTACTCTATTACTAATGGAAAGACTTTCTCTTATGTCTGCTAAAGTTGTCTTGTTGAACTTCAGCTCGCCTCTGCTTAGTTGGTGCCTTGAACTTCATCTCTTCCTTGGTGACAATGGCACCAGGAGGCCTATAGAAAGTGTAATATAGTGGTAAGCTGGAGCTCTGAGGTTGAGGCACTTTAACTAATTGCTCTTCAGTCCTTGATGAGCCACCCTCCCTTGTCAAAATGGCATCCACCTCCTCTCCTTATCAGTCGAGCCCCTCTCCTTATTAGTCGAGCGTGCTACGCACCCTGACGGACCTCGTAGCTCTCTTTGTTTGCCAGCTTCTCCTCCCCCGGTCTAGTCTCGTGATCTTGAGGATCAGGTACTTTTAGTCTTTTCTCAGTGCCTATAAGGAAGTAAGGGTCATACTTCCAAGGAGAATCCAAAGGAAGATCTAGACTTTTGAGTAGTTCCAGGGCTTCTTTAATGCCCCTCTTCTCATTAATAGCATAGCCCCCCATGACCACAAGGAAAGTCATCCTGCCCTTCTTCTTAGATTTGGTGAAATGCAAATTATCTATCTCTACCATCAGCCTGACATACTCCAACATGAATACCCTTGGGGTGAGTAGCCTGGGTAATCTGTAAGGAGCCTATTGGGTTCCATATAGCCTTATCACAGTGAAATCAGGCCCTAGGAACCAATCTCCTCTCTTGAGGGCCTCTCCTAACTGTAGATAGGGCTTAATTTCTGCTGGCATCTACTGGGGGGACTGGTTGTCAATTATGGTGTAAGCTTGGTGCATTAATTCCTTTGAGGGGAAGAAAGAAAGTCAATTCGATCCAGCAAAAAGCATAATGACATATATAATAGCAGCATTTTCTGCTAAAGCGTAATTACTAATTGAAATGCATAATGACATATGCCCATAGCAGCATTGTCGAAAAAAAGAATCAGAAATGCATAATGACATATATAATTCATTTTACTTATTGGGTGGCCCCTCTCAAATAAGTAACCAAAGAGCGATGGCGGCCTCTTAGTCGAGCGTTCGTTACCTCACCCTGCCGGGGGCATCCTCTCCTTTATAGTCGAGCCTGCTTGCGCATCGATTGATTTCGGTAACTAGAGAGATAATAAAGAGAAGACATAACTCCATAACACTTACTTTAGCCCATCAAGAAAAGGAGGCGGGGAATACTTACATAAGGCATGGCTCCCAGCCAGTAAGGCCTTGAAAGTCACGTTCGGGGTGAATACTGTAAGGCCTTTCAAGGTCCTATTTGAAGGTGAATCCTTCCTTCGTTCGAGAATAAGGCCTTGAAAGGGCCTCCTAAGCCCTTATTTCATGAAAGATTGACCTTGAAAGGTAGGTCTAAGGTCTGATTTTGAAAGGCCTATCTAGTAGGGTTGGCGAAAGGTAGGTCTTATCACCTGAATGAAAGGTCAATCCTTCTCAGATAAGGTCCTCTCCCTTATGGTCGAGCCTGCTTGCGCATCCTGAAAGGCGAAAGGTAAGGAGGATAACCAACCCTTCTGCTCAGGTAAGTGAATCACCTGAGCTCTGCGAAGGTAAGGTTATCCCTTGAGCAGAGCTCAGGCTTTGAAGGGAATAAATATAAGTAGCCGCCGGCAAGAACAAGTCTTTCGATTCAGCCAGCCCAGCAAGGTGAACCCTATCGGTTATACCCCCCCCTATAGTCGAGGGGAAGGTAGGTCTCGGTATAACCTTGCGGACTCTTCAAGTCATTATTGAGAAACGAAAAGGAAGCCTTTACGGATAACCAATTAATTTTCGAATATCCGAGAGATACTTCACCCAATAGATGGGTACATAAAATGGAAAGATCGGAACACGAAAATAGATCATATACCGATACGGACTACCCATTTCAATTGTTATGGTTCCCAAAATATAATACCTATACGCGTTTCCAAGTTTTGATCGATATCCGCGGAGTTGACTATCCCTCTCGAAAACGAAGATTTGAAGCGGTTTATAATTCACCAAGTACTCGGTATAACCCACGCATTCGTGTACAAACCAGTGTAGACGAAATAACACGAATATCTCCGGTAGTCAGTCCATTTCCATCAGCCGGCCGGTGGGAGCGAGAAGTATGGGATATGTCCGGTGTTTATTCCATCACTCATCCGGATCTACGCCGTATATTAACAGATTATGGTTCCGAGGGTCATCCATTACGAAAAGACTCCCCCCTGAGTGGATATGTGGAAGTACGCTACGATGATCCGGAGAAACGTGTGGTTTCTGAACCAATTGAGATGACCCAAGAATTCCGCTATTTTGATTTTGCTAGTCCTTGGGAACAAATGGCGCGTAGCGACGGATCGGATAATGAATAATCTAGGGCGGGCGAATAGATAGGAAATGCTTGAAATACCAAGCGTCGAATGCGGAAGTTTCGATCAAGATATTCGAGGGAGGGTGGGTGGAGAGACGAAAGCTTGGCTGCTTTACCCCACTCATTTCAATAAGGGAAGGGGTTCGGTTCGAATCCGGACGTATCTGTTATGTATAAAGGTTCCTAGGGGCATATGTCATTATGCTTTTCTGCCATTTCGATTTCTTCCCCTCAATTCAAAATGAGAGGGTTTATCAGGACCTTGAATAAGGGGGGCCTGACTCTTCAAGTAGCTTCGCCTATAACGTTACAGGGCCTTGCGCTGACCAAAGCAGAAAATGCTGCTATTATAACAGTAATTACGCTTTCTTTGCTTTCTTTGGGGGGGTTTATCTATTGCTCAAGGCTGCCTCTAGTTACTTCAATTATACGAGTCGATATAAGGAAGCAACACTTCGTCAAGTGATCTATATATCTAGGGAAAGAAACAGCTAGTTAACCCTCCACAAGGATAGAGTAGTACTCAACCAAGTCATCCTCCTACTATCGCCCTCCTACTATCGCCCTACTACTCACGCTCTACTACTCACGCCCTACAACCATACCTCCAGTTCAAGCCCAGTGGACCCCCATCAGTAAGGGAGGGTACATTCTATCCACCGCACAGGAACGATTGACTCGGCCCAGGGGCCAACGACTAGAGTCTAGTCCTATCCTTACAACCCCCTATCCTTCCCACTTTATATCCCTCGCCCAGGAACGATTGCCTCAGCCCCAGTGGGGGAGCTGGACAACCACCGCTTATTCCCAACTATAGAAAGTTCCCTGATTCCGAAGAAACAGCAACAGGATATCGGATCTTTTATAGAGCGGGATTCTACCATCATTTTGATTTCGGGGTGATTCTATCTATTTCTTCCTAGTCCTAGTTGATCTATTTCTAGTATTAGTTGTGTTGGTTTATGGATGGCACGAAATAGCTTCTATGATGCGCAGTCAATGGTTGGGGCGGCAGTATTGAACGATTCTTCATATTTGGCGGAGAGATAGATCTGAGCTTTGTACGGCGGCATGGCTCTGGACGGCCCGCATAGTTGGGGCTTTAGCGCGTGGCGGATTGGGAATGGATGAATCAGCGATTGATGAATCAGCGATTGTCATTGCATTAGTGGATTTGGATTATGGCTTCGCTGGTTTGGCTGGGCGCGTTGCCGGGTGCGTTGACCACTCACTATACACTACCACTAACCCTTGATGACTATAAACTATCAACGGAGGGGAATCACTTCCACTACCAGTTATATAGAGTAGAGACATCTAGCTAGGGATTGATACAACGAATGAGAGATATAACAGCTACTAATGAACGAATGAGAGTGAGATACACCTACTACCAGTGATAAGACATATACTACCGAGGGAATTATATCACATCTATGCTCTGTACACTAACGTGATACATCTATGCAATCAACTACACATAGGGGGATACCCTGAATAGATTCTATTGGCCGAGAATGAAGTAGGCTCGAATACTATATGCCGGGAATTCTCATTCACTCGACTGCATATCTATTGGCTGGCCGCCATCGTCGGAAGACACAGGGATAAATCTTATTTGTTCATTCTTCCCTTGCTAGATGGTGGGCAGGTGTTCAGGTTGATCCCGGCTACTACTATTTAGTGTGTGGTTCAAGCCCCAAAAGCAACTGTCCTTCTTTATCTAAGCGAGCATGGCTCTTAAGGAGCTGTAGGTGTTTGGCTCCTAGCATTCGTCAATACGGTACTTGCTCTTACTTAAGGAGCCGGCACCAATCCAATGTCTACAGAGCTCTTTCTTATGGAGCGGGCACCTATCGTAAAGGATCAAGTAGTATCCCATCCTTAGGAGAGCGCTACTACTGTCCTTGGGCTGATGTCACCCGGACCTCGTTCTAGTTGTTGCGCCGGTAAGCCTTCATCCCGTGCTAGTTCGTGGGGTCAAGCTGTGGCTGGGTTAAGGAAGAAAAGGAGAAAAGGAACCCAGCAGTATCAATTGTAAGGTCCCTCAAACCTCGCCTGACAAGGAGCAATTTCCCCTATAAGAGAATAGGGGAGCGGAAGAAGGAGGAGCTCACTACTATAGGGGGGCAGCACCGGAAGTACCCATGATGGATCCCGTGAAGGATATTGAGAAGGTTTTAGCGGAACTTCAGGCTCTGAGTGAAGCCCGCCAACGAGTGATAGATCAGGCCAAGCAAAATGGTACTTGGTCCCTTCCTTAAAGCTGCGAATGGAGTGGATACACTTACGCAATAAGAGGGGCTACACACAACAGAGTGCCGAACGCCCCAGATATTTTCAAATATCTGTCCCTTCCCGGTCCTTAGAAATAAAGAAGGCACTTTTTGCTTTATATCAATCATGACCCGGTACTCCCTAATGACGGGAAAGGGACATGAAAGCAAGCTTTCCCGTCATTAGGGAACATCTGGGAAATATTCTCAACCCTTCCTTCGGTATCCCCTTTGACCTAGAATTCTACCAGTCGGAGTAGAGTGAATAATTCTCAAAGATGATGAGGATCTCCCCCTTCCATATTCTATTTTAGAACGAGTAGACGAAAGGCTGCCTTATCCTACGGAATCAGACTCCTACAGAATAATACATCCGCCTTCCGATCATAGCTTTGGCCCGACCTTCCAATCAGAGCTTTCCGGATATTGAATTGGCGAGAAAGTAAGTGGGAAATGAATTACCCTAATATAAGAAAAGGGGATCCACCGAACTAAACAATTCCGATAATGCCGAACACAGATAAAGACAGTGACTCCACGAAGAACTAATGAGATCCATCCGAGAGAGATACCGTGGAAAGAGCGAGACCTATAGCGTAGATAGAGCGAGACCTATAGTGATGAGCAAAAGAATCAAACGTTTCCCTCGACCCGCAAGTTCCAGATATTTTGCTGTGCCCCAGCGCGTGCCAGTTCTACGTAGGATGAGCCCCAGCTAGAGCCGTTGCTTCCGAAGATTCCGAAGATTCCCGATTTACCTCCATTTATCCCAGTCCCAGTCTTTGCTCCCGGAAAAGAATCCGGTAGCAGGTGACCTACTCATTCTGACTGATACGAGGTTGGCCGGCGCTACGCCAGCAGCAGTTTCCTTCCAGTCCGATATGCATGCAGCAGTGCAGTGAACCGCCCGGTAGGAATGAATAATGCTCCGAAGAAGAGGGTTGCTCCCCGTACAATTAGTTCCTGACCCGCTCAATTGCTCTACGTAACAGTAGTTGTTGCCAGCTCTTCATAGCCTACTACGATATAGGTTTGGTGCCGGCTCCTTTAGGTAGAGCAAGTAACATATTCTCTTCTATTAATGCTAGGATCTAAACACCTTGAGCGACTATACACGGGTGCTCGCTTAAATGAAATAAAGTCATGTGCCCTAAAGAAGTAGTCCCCCTAACCAATTCTGGGGAGTTCTTATATAAGCACTTGGACCTCAACCTCTTTACGCTTGTTGTTTGGATGGATCCTCGCTAGCTAGTTGTTTGGCTCAGCAACCTGTACGATAAGAAAGAGAAAGAGTTCATGGCTGGAGGCTGAAAGCTGGAAGCGATAGATTGTTACCGAACGAAGTGACGGAATAGATTGACTTTGACCGAACGATAGTAAGGGAGCCCATCAAATGGTGCCGACGACCAAAGGAAGGCAAAGAGAGTACTTCTTGGAAGAGGAAAGAAATAGTCCTCGTACCTAGTGAACCAGAATAAATAGTATAACCGGAAGTTGACCAATCAAAACGAACCGGATGTTGTACAAGCGAAGTGGTGGTCTAAGCCGAACCAGTGGCACGGGAAACGATAGATCGGGAAAAGAAAAAATGACCCAAAAGACTGACTAAGGATAAGCTAACTTGGTAAGCTTCCTCAATAAGGATAAGCTAACTCGATTTTTGATTTGGTGATGGCTAAGAAATCGTATAGAATCTATTGGTAATTAAGTATTAGAACGACTCCTGAATGAATAAGGCACGTCATAAACTAGATAGTAAGGGAAGTCAAGCTAACCTTGGAGTAAGGCGAGTCATAAGTCAGAGAACCTTTCCTTGCCCCCCGGAGGGACAAGCGGCTTCGCACCTTGGAGTAAGGCAAGTAATAATTCACCTTGAAGGAAGGCAAGTCAGAGAATAGTCCCACCTCTCATTAGTAAGTCCTTCTTTCCTTTCCACCCTGAATATGGGTAGCTATTATTACCCAGCTTTGGTTTGTAGCATATATGGCCCTATTGTGTTTGGTATATGTTTTCATGTGATAAAACAATTCCTCCGGCAAGGGTTATCGATAAATAACCATGAGCGTTAGCGATTCACGGGGTAGGGGGAAGCTTTTGGTCTTTCTTTCTCTCTTTGGATCATTCGCCAACAAGGAGGCAAGCGGCAAGTGTATCAAACCGATATCCCAAGTACTCTAAGGCAGAAAACGATATCCAAGGCCTGAAGCAGCAAGTGTATCAAACCTAAATTCCAGTCCTAATGGAGCAAGTAACCAACCGGATTTGCTACGTACTCATTCCTTCTTGCTGGGTGTCCAAACGGATATGCCAGGAGTCATGCTGGATGGTGTACCGATGCCTATGCCAGTCCTAATGGAGCAAGTAACCAAGGGATATGCACCGGCCTCAAGCTGGATGTGTCGAAACGATTTGCAAGGCCTCAAGGCAGAAAGTAAACGCTATCCAACAAAGACTCAAGGCAGAGAGTAAACGAGATTTCCCAGGACTCATGGAGCAAGTTACCAAAACGATATTCCACGGACTCAAGGGAGCAAGTTACCGATGCATATCCCAAAGACTCAAGCGAGTTACCAATGTTCCCAGGCCTCATCAAGCAGAAAGTGTACGAACGATTTGGAAGGAGTCATGCTGGAAGTGTATCAAAACGATTTCCGAGGACTCAAGCGGCAAGTATCAAAACGATATCCCACGGACTCAAGGCAGCAAGTGAATAATCCATATCCCACGTACTAATGCTGGAAGTATCAGAATGATGTTCCCAGGACTCAAGCAAGTGTACCAACAACGCTTCCCACGTACTAATGCTGGAAGTTACGGATGCATATCCTCCCACGGACTCAAGCTGAGAAGTGTTTCTTGTCTTTTCTTCGCCAACATACTGCTCCACCAGGTGCTCATGTTCCATGCAACGGATAAGTTTTTTATTGCTCATGTTCCTTCCTTCAACGTATAGGTGCTGATTCATTTTCCTTCAACGGCATGCTGCTCAACGGATCATGTTCCATGCACGTATCCCGGACAAACTGACTAGCGATCTAACTCCCCTCAATTGTTGATATCGTTCCTCAAAAGCTCAACCGGTAAGCACCAATTTCATTCCATTATTGGTAACAAATCCCTAATGCGGACCACATACTTCATCTGTTTCCTCGTCTATGCGGCAGCTTCCCTTCCTGTGTGGTTCCTTTGGTGGAGCGGTATTGGTCTAATCATGGGTGCAAGCGGTAGCGATCAATCAAAATAGCGGTAGCGATCAATCAATGCAATCAATCAGTGTCCGGGGCCAATCGCAACAATGATTCGTCCGTCCGTTGACCCGCCTAACCTCACAATATGTTTTTTGATTTTCTTTTGTCCGTTTGAACGCCTCACCCCGAACAATGTCTATGGGTATTGTTTCCTGAAGTTTTGTAATGAGTATTGGTTCCAGAAAGCTGAATGAGTATTGTTTCCTGAAGGCTGAATGTGTATTGGTGGGGATTGTTTGCATAAAGCGTAATGGGGGGAATGAACTGAAAGCATACATGACGTTGTGTCCAGACCTCTTCAAGTGTAAAGACCTCTGTCCAGGCCTATATTGTAAAGGCCTATATTGTTCCCATAAAGCGTAATGTTTGGATGAACTGAAAGCGTAATGGGCCATCCATATCCTTCCTTCCTTCCTATGTGATGTGGGGCCTTGGCAGGTGGCGGTGGGCTGTCTGTGATTCGTCCTCCGTTGTACCGGCTAACCTCAAACAAAGTGATCCCTCCTTAATCAAATTGATTCTGCGCGATTATAGAGAAAGTTTATGAAAAGCCAAATTTGAGTAATCAAAGTTTAGTTTAGTGCCTCGGATGACTCACTCAAGTGTGGATCCCTAAAAAGGTATATTTATTTGAATAAGAATGTTGAATTAGAAGGTTTTTGGGGATCATTTCAAAGCGAACTTGTTGCCTTGGCCAAATCTGTAGGTAATAAATCAAAAACATTCCGTGCAGGCATAAAACCATCCACCTCGTTTCCCGGCGGGCACAACTATCAGTCCTAGCGTGAATGAACCCATGCGCATGTGTCTTATCTGTTGGTCGATGATCCTAACCGGGTGCATTGTAAGTAATGCATCACATTGTTCCGGAACGGTTAATCCAAGCTCTGGCTGGTTGCCTCCTGGGATTTCAAGGCTATGGGCTATGCTGGGCTATCATAGGTGGTAACGTCCTGAAATGTCCATGTTCCTCTCCTTATATTGAGAGCCCTCACCCATCGGAATGAGTGAGTGACTTCCGTCGATGGCGGCCTTTTAGGAGAGAGTTCGCTTTCATTTGACTTATTTTGTGCCCCTCTCAAATAAGTAACTAGCTGCCGGCCCTTGATGCTTATTGGGTGGTGGGCTTAGGGTCGAGCCTGCTTACGCATCCTCATTAATACTAAAATTGACACTTTAAGCGCCCCGATATTCTGCCTGGTACCCCCTAAAAAGTTGATTTGATTAATCAAAAACATTGAATGAGTCTGTTTTCTATAACCGTGAGTCAAGCCAAGTAACAAAGCCAAGTATCCCAGCCCAGCTATGACTGGCATCGAGTGATCGAAACCTGTATGACTACAGGCAATTACTGGATCGACGCAGCCTCCTGGATCGACTATCGGCAATGATCGGCTATAATAGAGAAACGCCCTAAAAAGGAGCGAAGCCGCTTGTCCATATTACTTGAAGTGAGTGGGGGCAAGGCATGGTTCATAAAGAATCAAATCCACTTTAAGCACCCCGATGTGATTCTGCCTGCGACCGCCTAAAAATGAAATATTATTATAATGAAAAAAAGAAATATTATGAATCAAAAAGGGCCAATGAGGACCGAGGTACGCCCCCCACCCAATAAGTAAATGAAGAGGTTTTGTCAATATGTGACAACTAAACTTTATTGCCTTGGCGGCTAACCTCGCTGGTTGATCTCCTTGACATTGGAACCTACCTATGCTCTTATGGACCTAGTTCAACTTCTATATGCCGGTATAGTATTTGAACGGACTACGGGAGGACTCCTGACACCCTAATACGGGATCTCTGCTTGGTCGAGCCTCAATGACAACATCCTGCCACGAGGGAAAAGTCCGGAAATGGCCTAGTTAATATAGCTGAAATTACACTTTAGGTCTCCAGATGGGAGTGATTGATCAATTTGATTTATGATGAGTCTGCTGCTTCCCCTAACGCGCCCAGGCGCCTGTACTATAGCATGGTATTTGAAGAATTTCAATTGATAAGTATCCGTTATATCTACGTATATATAACACTGCAGCTATGTGATATGGGCTATGGCTCATAGTGTAAGCTAACTCACTACGTGCTCACAACGTAATAACGCCCACGACATTCCGGAATGACTCACAAACGGCCCCTAACTAACCAACCTCATTGTTGCATATCGTTCGTTGTGGCACCTCAATTGTAAAGCTCCATCGGTTCCCAAACAGAAAAGAAGGCATTGCATCCTGAGATCAACTAGCGACATCTACATCTGATTCGAGTACCGGCATCGCGATTGCATAAACTCTTGGGCATTGAAACCTGGGATCGACTACCGGCGGCTATCGGCTATGATTGGCTCTTATATTATATAGAAACGCCGTAAAGGGTATAGTTCATTAAGAGGAAAATACACATCGCGGGAATACAACTATATTTTATCTTGACTTAAATAGGCACTTGAAATTCGTTTCTATAACCGGGATGCCCTTTCCCCCTTCACTAGCCAGAGGATAAGGAAACATTTCCCACATATTCCCAACAGATGAGAGAGATTGAGCTATGTCGTTTACTTACGAGCATATCCAATTTAGCCACGTTATCGCCAGAAAAACGAGATTGATCAATCTAAAATATACCCTTAGGAAGTTGACCTATGATTGCCGGGATGCCACTAGTCGATTCAGGTGGCGATCCACTCGGTGACGATGGATTATTTTCTTTTTGCGAACCAATGCCGTCTTGTATGTCTGTGAACCCACAGTCTTTCAGTCCCAGTTTCCCATTCCCAGTAGGTTGCCACAGGGAAGGGGGGGGCATCGACAGGATGCCGATAGGAGATCATACCCCCATTGCCCATCCCGATTAACACACCCCGATTCACATCTTAGAGACCCTTATTTCCCACTGGTCAATGCCAATCAGCCAATAGCACATAGTCGATGTAAGGTTACCATGCTGGTACTCAATCCCAGGATACTATGCCAGGTTTCGATGCCGGTAGTCGATCCAAGTGTTGGTGCACTCAATGCTTAGCTTTCTTCTATACTTGAATTTCTCTCACGTATACATCGAGGAGGTATAACCTGTAGGTACTTTTCGAGGTCTACATCGAGGGAAAATCTATCGTACACATCGAAGGCTAATCAATATATTGTACCCATCGAGGTCTTATCTAAGCCCCATGTTCTATAAACTATATGCCCCACTTTTACCCCTCTACCTTGGAATCACTTATGTATAAGGAACACAAGTTACTACCATCGTCGAATGGATTTAAGGGGAATCACAATATGACTCTTATTATGGCACCTGTTGAGAGAAGTTGATAAGCCCATTTTTGTAGTATCACTTATATAATGAACGATGAAAAAAATAATACATCTTACAAAATAATAGGCGTTCCCCAGATTACCCAGTCCCGAATTATACCAGTATACCATTATCACATTCCCCGGTCCCGCATTCAGTCAGCACCCTTTCACCTTATACCTTTCACTTACCGGTATTATGAAAACGGTTACTACTCCCCTTACCCTTTCAGGCCCTGCTTGATGTTGTACGTAAACTCAAAGGAGTTGTACGTGACCTGTTTAAATACCCTCCCTTCCCTACCCAAAAGGAGTTGTTCTACGTGCTGTTCTATATTTCCCATGTACGGAAGGAGGAGGTGCTGGTGGTGTCCTATGTGCGTTAACTTTTTGTGATTCCCCCTGCCCAGGAGGGTTTTTGAAGTTAGGTGATTCTACATGTGTTACCAGTTCATGTTACCAGTTCGTTACCATGTGCACAGGAAGTAAGCAGGGGTTGATTCCAAGTGTGTTTTTCGATGTTACCAGTTCGATGTGCACAGGAGTTGATTCTCTTTTTTTTCTCTTTTATACTTCCCACGTGCCCAGTTAGTGAGGTTGGTGTTCGTGCCATGTGTGAACCATTTTCAGTCAGCTATGGCAAGTGGCACCGGTTAGTAGTAGGGATTGTTCCATTTACCACATAGGCAGAGAGGTGGAGAGGGGCGGTACAACAGACGGATTATTTAGCCGTGTTAGGCGGACCAATAAATATGATGCTCCTTCCCGGGTTCTTACCCGGGTTATTATGCTCCTTACCTATATATGTTGCCAATAGAGGTGTTGTCAAGGTGGATCGAGAGAGCAAGTCTACAACAGCTTGTTTATTTACGATTCAACTGGTTAGGAGGTGCACTTATTCAATTCGCCCAGGACATGGTTACGAGAAAAGAGAGGAGGAAAATACCAACCGCGTTACCAACTGACGACGATAGAACGAACCCACCCTGGAATAATGGATGGCCCATTACGCTTTCAGTTCATACACACATTTTGCACTTTAAGGAACCAATAGAGGTGACGATAGAAGACTGGAATAGAGCTCTGGAATAGAAGACTTGACAATATAGGGAGGCCTGGACACAACAATAGAGGTATTGGCCACATTACGCCTAAATTTTTCACATTCTCACATTTGCCGGGGAAGCTCTAACGCTTTGCTCCGTGTTATCAGGACAGATGCTTCCAACCTTGCTTCACCCCGCTACAGAAGAGAATTGCTATACTTCCCTGGGAGGATAGGGCCTAAGAAAAGGAGGGGGGAAGAAAGAAGATAGAAGATATAGGGATAACCTTATAGCCGCTATGGGAAAGCAGAGGGGCCAGGGAAGGGATATGGCCGATGGCATTATGGCCAGGCATATATCGGGGTCGGGATGATAAGGCATGTCTGCTTGTATCAATCAGAGGGAGGGTTGCACGTGCGCCTGCCTAGCCAAGGATATAAGTGGCATGCTCGTAAGTAATAAAGACTAATTCCCCCTATCCCTACCAGATAGAATTGAATAGTACACAACTCCATAAATAGATTCCACCACCACTTGAATTTCACCCACTTGATTGGTTCATCAGCTCATCAGAGTACGAATCTTTCAGGAAGTGTAGTCGAACGCCCGTGCACCACTGCTCTATTTGAACGCCTGTGCCAATGCTGTATCGAAGCTAAGGCGTGTAAGGGTTCAGCATTAAGTGTATCCAGCCAGTGATGGTGGTTCTGTGTGGTGGGCAGTAATAAAGGAAGGGTAAGCTTGGTTCATCCCGGCTGGAAAGAGAAGGTGCGAAGCAGTACCCACCCACTAAGCAATTAATTAAGCGAGTGGTATAGGTAGAAGGCAGGTCTTCTAGTTATTAAGGTGGGTTAGTTTTTCACCAAGGGAAGGGGTTCATAGATGCCGTACCCTCCTGTTCCTTCCTGGCTGAAGGCAAGTGTGGTTGGGCAGCACTCCATCTCTCTCCTAGGGTAAAGGCAGTAATCAAGTAAAGGGTAAGGTGATCATCCATCCCATCCGGTCCTTCAAGGGACAAATTGCTGACTCACTCACTTCACTACGTGGATTCTTGGGGCTCCAGGTCTAGTTCGAGCAGGTGAAAGAGTCAAGTTTCTTTCATAGAGAATACTTTACAGCTACTTTAGTGTTCCTGGCTGATAGAGACTCTATCCCCTTCCCTAATCTGGTGCTGCTTCAAAGGTCTGATATTCGTGGCTCTAACAGGTAACTGAGAACTGTAAACTGGTAACTTATAAGACCTCATGTTCTAGGGCTTCAACATAGAAGGGTATTTCTGGCAGGTGAAAAAGCAATGCCCTTTCTTTCGACTCCCGTCCTGACTCTCTTAAGCGGACCCGTACCGGTACCTGCCCTCCCTGAAACACCCACCCATGCAGCATATATAAAGCTAACCTTCACGCACTCGTTTCTCGCTCACCCACTCGTTTCTTTTCTCGCTCAACTACAGGTTTGGTACTCGTGATCAAAGGTTCTCAACTGATTCATTACTCAATTACTGGGTGAGTTGTTCTCTCTCTTGAACCCACCCCCGTAGGTCCTCATGGGAAGGTAGCAATCAATCAATCTTAGTTTATAAGTGTAACCCGTACTGATTCGGTCTGTTCCTGACTAACCTAACCGTCCCGTCCCAGATAAGACCTAACCGTACACGCTCTTTCTTTCTGCCAGGTCCTGCTTAAAGTGGCGCTGTTTCATCTTTTGCGGATGGATGAAGCGATAGCGCTAGCACCCTCCTAATGGGCAAGCGATAGGATCAACCCTAATGGGAAGGTAACAAAAGCAAGCAATGTCCTGATGAAACCGGTCTGCCTGACTCCTCACCTAACCAGACCGTACCGGAACCCGCCCTGAACCAACCATGCAACATATATAAAGCTAACCTGTATATTTATTCACGCACTCGGCTCTCGCTCAGGCACGACACTAATTAACCACAGGTTGTGGTTCACCAGGTTGTAGTGTTAACCTGGTCTCTCGCTCAACAACTCGTTCGTATTGAACTCGTAGTCCAGTTTCCATCCATTTATGTAACTGTATCTTCTGTCCTTCCTTCCTTCGTGGGTCCACTTATTTTCTTTTATTCCATCACTGGTTTCGCGGTGTTCAACTTCTCGCTCAACTCCATCCATCGGTGTCTTTCTGTCATTCCGTCGTGGGTGTCTCTCAAGCGATAGGGCTCAAACCTCCCTCCCTCATGGAGAAGGGGTATCAATCAAAGCAAGCGTCAAGGGATAAGTTTGATGAGGAACATAGTTCCGTAAGTCTGAGCGTAGAGGAAAAGGTTTCCGTAAGGAGTCTCTGTAATAGTATCCTCTGTAGGTCGGTATAACGGGGCAGTAGATCTATAAAAGCAATCCTAAAGGTTCGAAGGATAAGTCAAGGTTTGAGCGGTGTAAAGCAAGGGTAACTCTTCCCTTCCTGGTCCAAGGCTCAAGGGTAAAGCGAGTGGGATATAATAAAGCGACAGGGATCAGGGTCCATCCAGGGATAAGGCTCAAGAGTCAAGCTAAAGGATCAGTGCTTTCGGTGGTTTGTGTAGTCTTATCCGCGCTGGCTGTGCTTTCGGATGGAACTTAATCTCTTTTTATGACCTGCAGATTGTTCTGTTTGGCCGCCTAGCTCCTCACCTACTGGTTAGCTGCCTGTTGTTCCAGATTGGCCTGTCTATTACGGTTCCGCCACCCTCATAAGCGGTATATTATTCGCTGTTAACAGACAATGGGCCTCCTGCGCGCTGATGATGGTAGGGGATCCAGCGGAAGCACTTGCAGCAGTGCTAGCTGCGGATTTAGTTCAAGATCCTATAGATCCAAAGTAACCACCTCGTCCAGCTTCTTTCCAAGCATCCCTGTTCTTAGCCTTTGTAATAGCCTAGGTCGAATAAAAGCACAGCGCCCGTAATAAAGGTCAAAAACCGCCCTAGATAATCGATTGCACACCCCATCCATCCCAAAAGCCATCTTATATATGTCGCTAATAGCTAATAGAACAGGACAAGGTCCGTCTTCGTTAAGCTTTAGTGGACCGCATTCAGTATTCGAGCGGGACTTTAGGGCGCGATACTCTCCATCTCCGGTCCGTCCCCTATCCATAAAACTGCTGCTTCAATGGATTCAACTGCATTAGGCTTTGTCGGAACATCTTATCTGGGAACAGATCCTAATGTCGGAACATGGAGGGATGCAAGTAAGGAAGCTGGAACTGGTGAACCGGTGAGAGAGCGAGGCTAAGAAAGAGCAAGAGCTAGTTTCTTAAGGTCCCGGAGGGGCTTGCGCTTCTGAGGGCAAGGAAATAAAAAGTGAGTAAGGCTGTAGTTGGGCTAGAGCCTGAACCGGGTGTAGCCTTTGCCAGTATGGAGCCGGGGACCGGTGCCTGGGACCGATGTTTGCCTAGGAAAGCACCCCAGATCCTGGTGGCTGGCCCTTACGGTGATACCCTATGTCCTACTCCTTCCCACGCTACCATACCCAGGCGATTTGGTTCTACCGGCGTCGTCACAGCTGGTCCAATTCAAGAGCCTAGTAAAATATTACAAGCAGGACCGTCTACCGTTCGTAATTGCGTTCTCCTGTACAGTAATAGACCTAGCGGAGAAATAGAAGCGAGCTGGAAGGCTTAGTGTCTTTTCGGGGTCATTGGCTTTATAGATACATGTGTTTATTGGTTGTTTACCAACTAACCTCCCATACGGTTAGCTGCTTGCTTTCGAACTTCCTCTCTTTGCTCTTGGTTCAATCGCTTAGACGACCTCTCCATCTTTATCCGTTTACTAGGGACCATGAAACGGGTGCTGCAACGGCTGCTACTGGATCTACTACTGGGTATCGCTCACGATCTGGAACATATTGATATCGATCGCCAAGGGCTTCGTAAAAGGATGGAAATAAAGCCTGGTGCAGCAAAGCCTGGTGCAGGTACAAAGCCAGCAGGTGCTCGTGAAAGGAGGACGGAAATATTGTCATGGTACTGGTTATGCTCAGGATCAAAAGAACTCTCTGAAGCGGGGGAACTCTGCCTGCCGGGATACCGGTCACTATCGTAATGAAACGACTGAGACTAACAAGCAAGAGAAGACGAAGTGGCTGACCACTGCCAATGACAATACCTATTCCGCCTTCTTTCTCTTATCTTCTGCTGTACGAACCCTGCCTGGGAAGAGCTTAAACCCTTTCGGCCTCCGGAGGAACAGTAAGAAACCTCGATCTCGTACTTAGCTCAGCCTCCGTAGGAACAATAAGAAGAAATCCATCCAGTAAGCTTTACCCCTGCTACGTTAAGGTTATAGGATTGCTCCATTGAGCTCGAGTTATGTGGGACGACGACTATGATATTGATATTGATCGTTCCGGTACCGGTAAGAGCTATTCAGTTCACCAACCATCTCAAGCTTTACCCTTGGCTTTACCCCATATCAAGAGAGCTAGCCAACTTGTGAAGGGGAAATGGAAAGCTTTGAAAAAGACTCGCCTAATAGGATATAAGTGCTACACTGCCCGAGTTTCTACTTTTTCCTCTCCTTATCAGTCGAGCCCCCTGCCGGGTCCTTGCACTAGGAAGCGCAAGCCCCTCCGGGACCTTAACTGCTTTCTCATTGAGTATGAAGGGCAGAGGGCTAACCTCTAGCCAGTTTCCGCCTTCCATGATAGGTCGGATATAGCAGCTATCTCTTGTCACCTCGAACTGGAGCCACTGCTGATAAGGGTTTATTGCGGGATAACCTTCTCTTTCTTCCCCTCAATCAATTATACTGCATTCTCCTTCGACTGACGCCGTATCTACTGGTCATTCTGTATATAGATGTAATAACGCAATTTCATCATTTTCAGGTGCGCATCTCTATCGAAGTGATGTGATTTAGGTAGGTTATCTATCGGATTTTCGGGTGACACGAGAGGAACATTATATATGATGCTATGGCATAGGTCCTGATCAACCCTCGCGAAGTCAACGGCCCGAGCGAGGTATCAAGAAGTCGTTAGGCCAGGGAAATTAGTCTACTTCGTTATCCCACACAGGATACAGAGGTTTTAACTGCGAAGCGCGGCGTCACGGAAAGTCTTTTTTCTTGCTCGATAATAGAAAAAGATTCTATCGAGGTTGATCTCTACCAAAATGATAAGTGTTACTAACGACTATGTCCTGGGACCCTCAGGTGACCGAATCTACACGCGCGTAGCATCAGGGATGCCACTTTCACACTTTCAATTCTGGTAGTTCTATAAAGTCTTTCCATTCTTTCGAACCTTCCTTTTTCCCGTTAGCGATCAGTTTCTCCTTATCTCTTCTTTCTTCCCCTATCCCTTTGGTTGAGCGACTACGTACCTCAAAGAGTTACGCGAAGGTCGGGATATCCTTATTTCCATAATAATATGAATATTTTGAAACTCAGGAATTATTGTTCACCTGAGCACCTCTTCCCCCTCATCCGAATCGGAAGGCTCAGAATCAAACCAAAATAATAATAATAAGAATTGCATGAAACCTAATAGAAGATGTTGGCCCAAACACAGAATCGGGAGCAATTAAGATGTGGCATAGAGCAGCTATCGCTATTCTCTATGGGAGCGAGTAGATATGCGATTATCATATTTATGATTTAAAGGGTGAGGTACGTTAAGTGGCTCGACCAACTTATCAATTAAGAAATGATGAAATTGTGTCATTACGTATATAATTCATGAATGCATAATTACGTATATAATTCATGAATGCATAATTACGTATATAATGACTGCCATGCATGCCTACCCTAGCATATTACTTACGAGCATGCCATCCATATCATACCAGGCTGGTAGGTGGGGTGCCTATGCCTGGTTGGGATACTATTGCGGGTATGAGAAGGGCCCGAAATGAGAAGGGTTGGGATACAATACAAGACCTGGCATTTCAATGACTTTCCAGGTGTACACTTACTTCGTGACATAAGGCATAGCATTGAGGGAAGAAAACAGGGCACGCACGTGATAGGCGGACCTATTTGATACAGTCAAGTGCATGTAAATAACGTAAGATACATTTGGACCCCCGGTGTTGACTTCGTTACATAAGGCATGGCAAGGCCCTTACACGTTACTTAGGCATGGCAAGACCAAGTGAATCTAGTTCTAGGCGGACCTATTTGAAGAAGAAAGGCCCTATAAGGTAGGTAGGGGTAAATACTTCCTTGCCCTCAGAAGCGCAAGCCCTCCGGACCTTGCCTTGCTTGATAGTATTAGGCAATGAGATATCCATCCGGCTCGACTCTACCGTCCATCCATAATGCCTTCGGTCCCGTTCGACTTATGCGGTTCCACTCTGTATAAAATGCCGCCATCCATACGGAAGTCCAGCAAACGCCCCCCCTACCTATCATTATAGTAGCGCCCGTAGCCGCCGAATAATAGGTACCCAAACCCAATGCAGAGTTAGTGAGCCGTGTAATAGGCGACCATCTCGCGCGGTTCGGAGGGCACTTGAGTAAGCCTAGGCTGCATCTTGACCCCCTATCCAATTCTCGGGCCAATCCCCCTTCCGTACCACCCAAAAATGAGATTCTTGCCGAATCTGAGTTTGCTGCTCCAACCATTACCGAACCAATACCTATTCTGTCTAGTACTTTAGGTGCTTTCGTGGCGTATAATGTCAATCTCGTAGCGGATCAATTCCAACGAGCCTTTGAAACTAGTACTTCCGGTAATCGACTCCATTGCTTTTTAAATAAACGCTGGTTCCCCGATCAAGTTTTGAATGACTTTATAGCCTGTCAGATCGTTCGTTTCGGATATGAAGTCTCATTCGAAGCTTCAGACAAAGGTGCTATTGAGATATTGGGCCCTTATGGTATTTCGTACACATTCCTACAATTGGCCAAGCGAATGAGTCAACTTCAAAGTGGATTCGTCGTGCGAGGAGTGCGTTATAACCCGTGGCCGCCTGCCCCCCTACTTATCGGGGGGCGGCTCCTCCGTTGTGGGTAAACGGTAAACCCGACTCTACGAACCCGAAGGGCAGCAGTAGTGGGGGCGTTAAGACCGGAGCTTTCTAGTAGTGCCAGCAGGAATGCAAGTGAATGAATCCCTACAATCAGTTCCCTCCTTTCGTCCACGAGGCTGTAAGAATAGAGATCTATAAAGGGGCGGCTATCTAGCGGGAGTCGCTGAGGTAGTATGCCACGAGGTCCCTATGGACAAGGGGACAAGTGAATCATCGCTTTTGGGCGCAGGCAGCCCTCTACCATCCCTCCCATTGCATTATATCGTATTGTGCCGTATTATACTATATATAATATATATATTCTATATATTAGGATACATGGATATATCGATGGCCATGTCTATTAGATATATCTAGATTTATATATCTATATCTATTTATATCTAAATTCTATATATATAGATGTATCAAGATATAGATATAGATATAGATATCGTCATCATTATCGATTTCTATATTATTGCCATTATATATCTCGGATCGTCATTGTCCCTAGCCTAACTACATGTACGGTCAATAGTCTAGGGAGCGTAATTGCCAGAGCACGGGGGAGAGAATGAATAGCAATGATTTCGGCAGGAGCAGCCGGACTGCTATAGCAGTGCGAGCCTCTGGGATCTCCTGTAAACCTCCCCATGATGTGGCAAAGGGGGGGATATTGGGGGAAGCAGTGAGTGGATATTCCCCTGCAGAGAGCCGGATGAGGGGGGACCTTCACGTCCGGTCCGGAGGGCGGGGATATCCCGACCCTACTATCACTATGCCTTTGCAATGCTACTTGGTTTAACTATATTTGTGACCTTTTCTCGTATGTGGGATTTGATATCTCCTTGGGTAGATAATCGATCGTCTTTCATTTCGATAGTGAGTAGTTTCTCCCCATAGGATTCATTATTTCTTAAGTAAGGGGGGTAGAACTAAAGGAGCTTGCCAGGATGGGGCCGCCGCCCTGCCTGCTGGGAGGGAGGGCGCCTCCATCCAGTAGTTTGTTCCTTTCTCTCCCTGATCCCGGTTCTTTCGAGAAGACTAAGGGAGAGGCCCCCCGGACCCGACAAAACCTGACAAAAGCAACTGAAAAGAAAGTGACCGCTTTATACCACTGGTAGCCCGCTTCACTCTCGCTCGTGAAACGAATCAAGTGGGGGGGGCGGATTCCCCGGTGGCTCTCACCCCGTGGGGGCTATGGGGAGTCGGGATTCGGATTGCTTGCCCTCCCCTTGCTTGATGGATGAATAAATAGATTGATTCTGGCTGGAAGGAGTTTCATTCAGGGTGAGGGTGGTTCTGGCTGGAATCAAGAGGGGAGAAACTCCGGAATCACCCTCACTCACCGATCACCTGGGAGGGTGATACTCTAGTATAGGAACTGTAGTTGAAGGAAGTAGGTTCTAATTTGTGAGGGAAGGGGAAGATAAGGTAAGAGAGATATCTAAGGGAAGGGAAAAGAATGGAAAGGCAAAGTATATAAGTGAGATCACCCTATATATAAGGGAAGATAAGGCTAATCACCCTATCCTTCCTTGACTACACCCAGGCAGGTAAGTGAGTTATGGTAGGTGGTATGCCTATCCCCGGAGGTAGGTGAGTTAAGGTAGGTGATCCCAAGGTAGGTGAGTTAGGTAGGTGGGAAGACCCTAAGGTAGGTGAGTTAGGTAGGTGGGAAGACCCTAAGGTAGGTGAGTTAGGTAGGTAGGTGGGCCAAGGTAGGTGAGTTAGGGTAGGTTATCTGACCTGAACTCAAGCTAGGTAGGCACGGGTAGACTTATTACCAGATGAGTTATGGTAGGTGGGATGGCTTGACTCACTAGGTAGGCATGGGACGGGAAGATTCTAAGGGAGGTAGGTGAGATGGCTTTACTCACTAGGTAGGCATGGACCTTATCGGGGCGTAGAAGCCGAAGGCGTAGCAAGCTTAGTTCTTCCGAAGGCGTGGAGGGCAAGGACATGGCTTAGCAAGCAGGGTTATTGAAGTTCTTTAAGCCGAGGGAAGGAATGGCTTAGCAATTAGCAAGCTTAGCCATGAGCATAGAAAGATTAATGCTAAAGCGTAATTACATATATAATTCATGAATGCATAATGACATATATAGTCGTTTTCGGGTGGTATTGAGTTATGTCGTAATGACATATATAATACCAACATGCAGATGACCTTCTCAGAGAGGGGGGACGGGACGGGAAGAAAGAGAGAGAAATCTAGCTCTCGTATCGACAAGGTCGGTTCATCGAGCCGCAACATACGTGGATGCATAAGGCAAGGTGGATGGCATCTCTCTTCATTGTTGGCCCAGACTGGAGCGCCCAGCCCAGCTGGCACAAAAATGGCCGGATTCTTCCAACAGGCCATGCTTCCGGGGCGGGGGAGCAAGCGCATAAGCCCGCCACCGCGGTATGGGCCATCGCGGCTACTCTGGCACTGAGTGCGCTCAGGAGAAAACGGTTGGGAGGGTTCGACGCTCCTGGTGAGGGTAAGGAACCCCCTTCGTTCCATTATGCAAAGCTCGAAATGAGGAACGGAGGCCTTGCCCCCCGGAGGGACAAGCGGCTTCGCACCTTGCTTTCCTAACGTCAAGCAAGCAAGAAATTCCTCTCCTTATCAGTCGAGCCCCCTGTCGGGTCCTTGCTTTCCTAACGTCAAGCAAGCCCTGCCGGACCTTGCCCGATGCGGACAAGCAGGTAAACCTCCTTGCCTTCCTATTTCGTGCCGGACCTTGCCCGATGCGGACAAGCAGGTAAACCTCCTTGCCTTCCTATTTCTTCTCTGGCGGCTTCGCACCTTACTTTCACTCACATCAGCACTCCAGCCCAGCAGCCAGACAATGGTTGGAACATTGAAAACCTATGATGGAACCTCAGCGGGTAACTCAATAACAGCAAAACCTCACTCACTTGAGAGACCCTATTATTGAATCCTTGAAAACACATGCCCTCTGAAGCAGCCCCCCCTGGGAGAAACCGGACACTTGAAGAAAGAATATATAAATAAAGGCCTCGGCATGACTCTTCGTCTAGCCACGTAGGGGGGGGGAGACCTTCGAACAGGCACCTGAGGGAATTGGGAAATATGTTTCATGGAAGTTGCGTCACGATGGTAGGGGAAAAGAACGGAAGCAGAACTTGGTGGATCTTGCAAGGAGGGGAGATGATTCGCTTGATAGTCCACCCGGCAATGCCTTAAGCGAGAGAGAAAGAGAAGTAGGTATAGCCCCACGGGAGGGGATCTTAGGTGGAGGAGCTCGCTGCAGCTTCCTGCATTCGTACTTCTGACTAGCCTAAGGGCGCAAGGCAAGGAAAGGGCAGGTAGTGGATTGAAGCACAAAAAGAAAGTCAAGTCAATCTGTTTTGTCCTATTGTTCTATTATTCTGGTATTTCTCTTTGGAAGCTGTTTCCTTCGGAAAAGCTAATCCAAAAAAGAGACCACTTCAGGCAACTCGTGCATCCACTGTTTCTACTTTGGAACTCAGTTCTCTACTTTTGGAGCAACTTTGAGGCCACTTCCTTGCCCCCCGGAGGGACAAGCGGCTTCGCACCTTAAGCGCGATACGCTGAAAACTCACCTGGAAATGCCCCAGCGCTCGCCTACAGCCAAAGCCAAAGGGGCAGGGATTCAATTTGGATACACTCACAAAGCCACAGACCTAACCGGAGAGCCAACTAGCCCTTGCGCGGCCAAGAGGAATGTGGCCACTGCAGCTAAAGAGGCAGCCTTTCACTTCCTGACTCTGAAAATAACAAGGTCCCGGAGGGGCTTGCGCTTCCTAGTGCAAGGAAGTGAAATCCAATTCCCTCTTCCGCATAAAGGAAAGGGCAGCATTGACTCAGCCATTTCGTCATCGTATCCGGCCGATCTTTCTATTCTAAGACCAATCTCGCTTCTTCCAGGGCTACCGCTTTTGAAAGAAGGATTATGTGGTGATGTCCTATCTTTTTTCATAGGGCCAAAGGCCTTTCCTAGACAAAGAAACCCAACGTCCTTAGTTGGGTGGGTATTTGAGCTCAACTGAAACAACTTAAGTTGTTTCGACGTCTGTCTAAGCGTATGATTCTGAAGATTCGGCTTTTGAAACAACAGCTTCGGATTTGGCTTCGTCGGGAGATTCTGGAACAAAGGATTCTGATTCTGATTTGGCGGATGAAACAGTTCATGCGTATGATTCCTTCCAAACCTACCTACCTACCTACTGGTGATGAAAATCATTCCTTCCCATCCTTCCCCACCCTAAGCTAAGGGATGGCAGCCTCATTTGAATACGGTTGCATCTACTTGTGCAGCCGCTTTGACTTTGACGAAAGAAAGATCGACCCCCTCACTCAATCGCCGGGAGCCTCTGTACGATACGAAGAGTTATCCAGCCGTCAATATCAACCCGGCTTTCAGCAGACAAAGGACGCGCACTCATCCAGATTACGAAGAACAAGAATCTATAAAACCAGAATTCGATTACGACACGAGCTTCCAAGAGCTGCTGGCTATGAAAGTAGCTTACCCCGGATACGAACAAAAGGACGACTGGTTCGCCTAGAACAGGAGTGGGTCTCCCAAAGGAGTAGAAAAACTCAGTGAAAAGTCTGTTGAAGACCAGATGCCCTAACGCCATAACAATCATATGTCACAGCACGGCTAGAAGGCCAAAATGACATTTACCAAAAACAAGGACACGACGGAATCACCGAATGGAGATACTCCCATCAGCCGCTAGACCAGGCAGAGATACAGAAGCACCCTTTAGCTCGGACCCATACCCATTTACAGGCCTATATGAGATTAGTACAGGCACTCATATCTCCGCTTCATCTACCCTGAAGCAGACACAGTTGAGCTAGCGGAACCTCGAAAGAGATCGTGTCACCTATCTATACTTACTTTTTCTACTGAACCAAGCAATCGAACCTGCCAAGCCATCAAACCCATACTGCTTATATCAGCAAGAGAAAGAACTATTATCACACTCTTTAGAAGAGATACCCGCACAGTAGGACCTCTATCTATATACTGATCCACCTCAGCTAACTGATCCACTTAAGCTAGTACATTTCAGAATAGGAATACTTAGGTCACTTATTTGAGAGGGGCCACCCAATAAGTCAATTAGGGATAACCGAGCCTCTTCCGATCAACTGGGATTGGTTCCGTTACCTAAGATTGGTGGGGCATGAAGCGTAATACTAAGCCTTACGAATCAGGCTTGCTGGGGCAATGGTGGAGGGAGAAAATGAACCCAAAAGAGCCTATGAATGGCAGACATAATATCGTACATTAAGCTATTTCCCATTTTCTTCCCCAAACGTTGCGCGCTTTTTGAAGAGAAATCGCCGAAACCCCGAAAATGACCTATCCCGTTGGTCGAGCCTGCTTGCGCAACCTCATTTTCACCTATTTTTGGCAGGCATAATTACGTACATTAAGCGATTTCAATGATTCTCCTCCGAGAAATGTTTGTCGAAATGTGAGAGAAATGTTTGTCGAAATACGAGTATTTCTATCCCCAAAGTGCAGAATAGGGTTATTCCCTTCCTTCTCCTTCGTCGATTATTCAATAAAGAACGTATCAGGCGATTCAAATCCCTCTTCAAATGAAAGACAGAGAGTATCAGGTAGTTGGTTAGGTCAAGGCTGACCAAAATGAATCAATGAAAATAGATGTTAACATATATAAGATCAAGGGCCGGCCATCCTCCTATCCCTGAGCCCGGGAAATCTCTAGGGCGGTAGAGGATGCGTAAGCAGGCTCGACCATAAGGGAGAGGGCAATCTCACTGTCATCTCCCTTACGGTCAAGCGGCACCTTGCCCTCAGAAGCGCAAGCCCTCCGGACCTTGTGGGTCGAGATTTCAAGGCATGTAGCGTATATAATATCATCAGAAAAAAGATCTATTATATACGCTACATGGCATAAGGCCTTTCAATCTCTCCTTTAGGGACGAAGTCACTCACTCATTCCGATGGGTGAGGGATGGTGGGTCGAGATTTCATCCTTTGCCAGCGGGTAGAGAGCGAGAAATCTCCCTCATTCATCCGGCGATGGCATAATGACATTCATTGAACAAATGGTACTGTAAGGGGCTTGTTTGTTCCATCCCCGCCAATACTATCCCTGAAAACGTTGGGCTGTAGGTTCGGGGCTTCTCCAATACCCTGAAAACATGGAGCTTTGGTAGGCTGTGGGTAAGAGACACCCATAACGTCTATAGGCTGCTTAGTGATAGGCGTGTCTAGGCGAATAGTGTCTAAGGTCGTGGCGTCTATCTGGGGTGTGTAGGGGAGTGGTGTCTAAGGTAGTGGGTAAGGTTCCTGCAAGACCATCCTACCTAAGTCAAGCGCTTAGTACCTGCTGCAATTCCCACTTCAAGGTCAGCTAGCCGTATGATAGAGCAAATGAACCTGGCCTATCGACGAACTGGGAAATGATAGAGAGGAAAGGTGGCGTATGGGAAGTAGCTGGGAATATCTATTTCCTCACCATATGAATAGTGAGTCCCTACCGGGCCTGACCCCGGCCTATCGAGAACTGGTCAATTGGAAAGTGAAAAGGTGGCATATCCAGGTGGTCATTCTTAGAGTTCAACACGCTTTCAAAAGTGGGGAATTTCACTAGTGGAAAGGTGGCCTATCAGTTAGACATTAGTAGCCCTGCTACCCGCTAAATTGGAGAGTTCAAACGCTTTCAAAAGTGGGAAATTCAGTACAGAAAGGTGGCGTATCAGTTAGAAATTAGTAGCCTTGGAACCTGGTAAATTGGAGAGTTCAAACGCTCGTCAAAGTGGGGAAATTCATGAATGAAAAGGTGGCGTATGCAGGATGCCAAGCCGAGTAGCCCAGTCGATTAGTCCAGCCAAATAGCGCAGCAGCCACAGTCGAGTATCCCGGTATCCAAGCCAATTCAATCAGCCGAGTAGCCAAGCCCGGTATTCCATCACACCCCTGATCCCAGCCCCTGATCCCAGGCGAGTAGAGATAGTAGCCCTAGTAGAGTGGCCAAGTAGAGAAAGAGTAGCCAAGCCGAGTAGCCCAACCGAGCAACCCAACCGTGCAGCCCAGCCCAGGTAGGATCTATTGTTCCGTATTGATAAGTGAGGTAGGCATCGAGGTCGAGGGTAGAGAGGGTCAAGTTCGAGGGCTATGTTTGGCAAGGGGGTTTCCAAGGGCTGTTGGTTCGCTGCTTTCTTTCGGTTCGCTGACAAGATCAAATATCTCATCAGGTAGGTGAGACTGTGGCCTTGAGGTTATATCACCTGCCTAGGTCTGTTTAGCATAAGTAAGATCTATTGGGCAAGCAGCAATCAACTACTATCGGGTATCATGTGTCAGCTTTCATCAGTCCCAGCCGATCTCTCTTTCCCAACCGAGAAAAGAAATCAATATAGTGAGCAAGGAGCACATAGGTAATCCCGCGCCGGTTCATTTCTTCTTCCAGCCCACCTCTTCAAGCAGCCCATGGTGGCAAGGATGCCCCGCTAGCCCATTTCTCCTTCTCCCAACCAGCAGGACCAGCCCACCAGCCAGCCTCGTTTCGTTTGTCTCGCCACACATTCTAGCAAAACGTCCTAGCAACACTGACCAGCTTCGTTGGGTTCTTTCGTCAAGCCCTGCAGTAAAAACGACTAGCCGCCCAGGTCTTACCGTATGGACGAGCACTATGGACTTCCTTCCAGTTGTGTCCTTCTTGGCTCCCCTAAGAGAAGAAGTGGCCATGGGACCACAAATAGAACTCTGTGTTAACCAAGGGGCTTAGAGGCCTGCCTTTAGTTGTCCTTTGGAAAGGACTCTCGGTGATGCTTACCCATCACACATCCCTCACAAACACCACTGGGAGGGTTTCTCTGTGGAAGACCCTTAGCTAGGTGGAGACAGCTCATGTGCCTCAAGGATCCATAGTTCTTGTGACAGAGACGAAAGTGCCATAGCTTACATCATCTGCATTGGCCACCATTGCAATGAACTTATTCAAAGCGGGAGGTGTAGAATACTTCTTAGCTTGTACATACATTCAAATTCATCACAATATCCGGAAGCAACAACTTTGAACCTGTCATTCATGTCTTTAACAACCCATCTGTCTGGCCAAAATTCCACCTTTTGATTAGTGTTAGTAATGCAGTGATAGAGAGAAGGTTTGGTCCCAATCCAGGAACATGGATAACATCTTTGTACTCAATATTCTCAATTTTAGCAGTACCACAACTAGACACTAGGAGAGATGAGTCATCACCAATAGTGAACTGCTCACCTTTCTTTATGCTGATCACTGTAATCTGAGAGGAGGTGTCGGTGCTTTGTCATATGTCTAGTAGCCCCAGAATCTACAATCTATCATCAAAGAAACAAAAAGATACGAAGCCGGGAGTCTCGGAGAAGAGAGGATCCCTCTAAGGAACCCTAGAGAAATGTTTCGACTGGAGGCGCCTGGAGAATGTGCTCAAGCCCTGGAGGAGCCATCGCCTACTGATGAGGAGGAGGGGGAGCTGCTAACTTCTGAATTTGTACTGATAGTAGGTGGATCTCTCCTACCATCCGAGGCCGAAGTGAAGAAACCCCTGATGGAGGACTGTCCCGATGAACTGTACGATCTAGAAGTACTATAAGATCTGGATACAACGTGCTACCTGGAAGAGGCCGCTCTCTGCTAAGATCTAGATATATACTCATGCATATAATGGTATGGAGCATGATGGATTTTGTATCGTAACAAGCATAGCTTATGGAGTGATTCCTTCCATATGGAGTAATTGATGGTGTTGTCCTACCTTAAGGGTATTCTCTCATTTTGGGGGTTTCTTATTGTGTTTATTTCTTTTTTCTTATTAAGTATATCTCTAATCCACGAAGGATCATAACAGCAGTTAGGGTTATGAGCACCAACAGGGCAGTAGACGAGGAAGGCTTCCAAGCCGAGTTCCTCAAACATGGTATCCGGTCTCTCAACACATGGTCCCGAAACATATTCTCAAATTGGGGGCCAGCTAGATCCGAACAACTATTGGACTATCACGATTGGGCACACGTTCTCAAAGCTATATGCTACATTTCTACGTCTATGGCTATCAGATGAGTTGGAGAGTAGACACCTCATGGCTAGAGATCAGGTGAATTCCACCTGAAGCACCAGACAATCGATCACGTCTTCATACTAAGGGCCATTGGAGGCTCATCATCGCTCTTTGAAAGTCTTTTGCTACTTTGTGGACTTTTTCAAAGCATTTGACACAATACTAAGAGAGCCTTTGTTTCAACAGCTTCGAGACATTTGCGTCTAGCAGACGATGAGGCTATACGAGTCGGTCCTTGGCTGCCTTCGTACGGCACACGACCTCTATCACTTCAGATAGAGTACCATAGGAGTTAAGCAGGGGTGTCCCCTCTCGCCGTCACTTTTTGGGACTACATCGACAAGTTGGAATCTTTCCTCCGCGAGCATATCCTGAACGGGGACGATTGTCTCCTTCGTTGATGACTTGATCCTACTAGGCTCCTCCCCTGAGGGCCTACAGAGACAGATTGATGCCTTGACCAGGTTTTATGACCTTCGACGCTTTCACCGACTTACATTTCTACTTCCGAGGGAAGACATCGAGATCACCACAGCTTACACCTATTTGGGGGTCTAGTATGGGGGGCCTCGTTTCAGTGCGCATTAGGCCCTACAACGACGGCTTACACCTGTTTGGGGGTCTAGTTTGGGGGGCCTCGTTTCAACATGCATTAGGCCCTGTTGCGCCTACTCAACAAGGGATACGGCTCCCTTGCCCTCCTCGAGCAACAATGTTTCCAGAACCAATTCCAGGACAATTCGTCCAAGCTGTATCTCCTGCATATGATCATCAAAACCACTGTCCTCTATTGCTCAGAGATCTAGGGACCAAGTCTGTTGCAGGCCGATTGAGCCAAGACCGAGAGCGTCCATTTGGTGCCGGTTGCATCAGAGCGACCTGTACTCTTGGCATTGATTAGTTACACTTACGCTCGCTCGGTTCAACCAACAAAGAAAGCGACTATCGGCGGTTGGTGCCGGCTCAGAATCACCTACTAAGAAAGTGGGCTTATTCTCTTTTAACCGGGACCTCGTGCTGCTCATGGCCGGGTTGTCTTCCTCCTATTTGCGCTTGTTGTTATTGTTGGGATGAGAAGCTGCGGACCTCGTTCTAGTTGTTGGGCTTATAATCATCCTTACCTGCTATACCGATTCTCCCCGAAGCTCTGTCCAAAAGAAAGAAATAAGCAATCGTAATGGCCTGCCTAACGACTGTGAGACTTACCGGTCGAACAGAGACGAGCTAGAGGTAGACCTGCTTTGATGCGCCTACTATTAATACCCGGATCAATTGCTTCTGGGTCTAAAACTGGCGGGGATGCTACCTTTGCTTCCCCTGCCTTTCTTGGAACCAAGCGAATGGGTGCTTACTCTTGAACTGCTTATTCAACGAGGTATACTACGACTTTCACCTTTAGAGCCGTTTCCTCTCCTGCCATAGGTGCTTATAGGTCTCGATCTACTCTTGGTTTTCAAACAGGTCATGGATCACTTCTTTTTAGCTGAATCTGCTCGATCTGCATTTGAATCTGCTTGAATGGGTGATCAAAAAGTTGGAAAGGTGGTATGCTACAAGCTCTCGATCTCGATATGGGGGGGAGGGTGCTTAGGGGAAAGCTCCTGAATCAATTGGTTCCAGGTCAACTTGGGTTTTGAAACAGTCCATGGTACTTATAATGGTTCGGGAACAACTAATGGCGGGTCAACTGTTGGTGGTGCTTATAGCTCAATCTAATCAATCTGTTGAAACCGCTGCTCCTTCCTATGCTGTTAGTGATGATGGTAGTGAAGAAACTGAATCAACTGATGCCGGGTGGTGCTACTGAAGTTTCTACTCCCTACTCACTCTCTCCGCGTGTGGTTGGTTCGACCTGCTCCAATGAGCATTCTGATCCCTCGGCTGTGATTATATGATCTAATTCCTAGCCATTTTCCCCAGTACAGCTCAGGGCTGGCTGGGTCCCTCACGTTCATTCACGGAGTGTGCTGTAATCACCCGTTCCAGGATAGAGGTATAAATTAGGTAAGGTCCCCGGCCCCATAGTTCTCATTGATCCGTATTAGTGCTAGTTATCCCCGGTAGTCACTGTAGTAGGTGGATATAGTAGTTGAGTTTAAGGGGGCCACAGGTGATCCGTCCACTGTGTCTTGAGTAGCTTCATAAGGTCCCATGCATGATTCATTAGTCTCCCTAGTGTTTCCGCTCACTCTCTACGGCCGTTCTACCGGTATTCTTTCTATATTATCCCTATATTATGATAAAGGAGCCTTGCCTTTGACTATGATGGTGGTTCTGGGTCAACTACTCAGTCAACTGCCTGTCTCTCTGCTGACTTAGACGCCTTTACTCTTGCTACCTATGCCGCTGCTTCCGGTGCTTATGCTTTTGCTGGTGAATATGCTTATACGACTGGATCTATTGATTCAAGGTCAATTGGTGCTGCTTTCATCTTTCCTTCGTTCACTTTTATATCGCGACTACTGAATAATCGTTCAAGACTGCACTGCGAATCCGCCCTATTATATTCTATCCATGGAGGGATCTTCATAAAACCGTACGGGACATGAGCTGCTTATAGTAGCCACCATTGATCGTCCTTCTCGGCACTCGCCCGTCAAGTACTGACGGAACCAGTCCCTTGCTTGCTGATAATTCATTCCGTTCACCCCGGATAATTCATTGTATCGAGGAAACGAGCTATTTGGAACGATGAGGGAAACGAAGCAGCCTTTAGCAATATATATAAGTAATTGTTGACCTCACACCCCGCAGATCGAGATACAGCATCATAATAATATCACTATTCCCGCCCTCCCCATCTCACGCATCTGAGCCATTTCAGGAGAGCTCGTTTAGGGATAACCTCTTAAGACCACAAGACCACTAATAAGAAAACAATACAACCAATACAAAGCTAAGAAAGGGAAGAACCCGACGTTTAAGTTCAAGTCGTCAAATCAAAGGTCAAAGTTTTAGACAAGGGAAAAAGGGTCTCAAGAAGCAATATCATCAATCCCGCGCTCATAGAGTAAGTTTCTTTCATCCAATATTTTTCAATAATCACGAAATTTGAGTACCTCGATCCAAGTGGCCCTAAAAAACGAGATTTCAATAGATGAAAATATGAAATACTATACCTGGTAGCCCTATACCACTTGATTCATTCATGCACTTAGGGAGTGAGTCGGGACTGCTATTTACCTTCTATTATCTGGACCGAATCAACCAACCTTACCTTCCCCTTCATAATATGTAGATTTGAGTTGTGCCGTAGATGAAATACAACTTAACACTCCGCGTACCTTCTTGCATGGATGGAGAACCTGGGTGGGATCCTCCGTGGGAACTGCCCTGTTGGATTATTCTCTATAGCCAGCCAGAAACTTTAGCAGAGATCCCGGGCCGGATTGAGGAACTAAAGACAGAACTTCAGAAACATTTATGGATGGATAATTGTCAATTAGGAGAGCCTTGTTGGACGGGCTTCGATAACCAGACATCTTCGTACTTGGTACGGCACTTAGAACTGGACGAGAAATCGTATGTTATTATTGACCAATAAGATGGCGGAGGGTTTCACAGCTTTCCCTCCTCACCATATGAATAGTGAGTCCCTACCGGGCCTATTCTTGCCATTTGAGGAGGCGGAGGTTTTAGCGCTCCCGATGGCTGCTCCCGTTGGTCATTCTTTAGATATGTTATTATTGACCAATAAGATGGCGGAGGGTTTCACATCTTTCCCTCCTCACCATATGAATAGTGAGTCCCTACCGGGCCTATTCTTGCCATTTGAGGAGGCGGAGGTTTTAGCGCTCCCGATGGCTGCCTTATATTGGGCCCCCTCTCCTCTCCCTCTCCTCTCCCTCTCCTTAACAGTCGAGCACCTAAAGGTCCTTAGGGTCGAGCACCTAAAGGTTCAATTGACTTATTGGGTGCCCCTCTCAAATAAGTAACTAGCGTTGGTCGAGCGATGGCGGCCTTATTAGTCGAGCGTTCGTACCTCACCCTGCCGGGGGCATCCTCTCCTCTCCTCTCCTTAACAGTCGAGCACCTAAAGCTGCCGGGGGCATCCTCTCCTCTCCTCTCCTTAACAGTCGAGCACCTAAAGGTCCTTATCAGTCGAGCCCCCTAAAGGGTCCTTATCAGTCGAGCCTGCTTACGCATTCTTATCAGTCGAGCACCTAAAGGTTAGGGTTTACTTATTGGTTTGGGGGGTTAACAGTCGAGCATGCTTACGCATCCTCTCCTCTCCTCTCCCTCTCCTTAACAGTCGAGCACCTAAAGGTCCTTAGGGTCGAGCACCTAAAGGTCCTTAACAGTCGAGCACCTATCGGAAGCTTTCTCTTTCCTTGCACTAGGAAGCGCAAGCCCCTCCGGGACCTTGCCCTCCTAACGTCAAGCAAGCGGGTTCCTTTCATTGTCTGAAATGACGTATATAATGATGAAATGACGTAGATATGGTCGAGCCTGCTTAACAAACTAATCAATTCTTTTCTCAATTCTTCGATAGCGATGCAACATATGCCCATAGCAGCTGCCTTGTAAGCTCTGCTTTTACTGACAAGGAAAGATAGCTGGTAATAACCCTCAATAAAACCCCACCTCCTCCACTCCCTGATGTCAACCCTTGGTTGGAAAATAGGTATCAGGTGGAAACAAAGCAGCTGGAGACAACACAAAGATAGGTTCATCGCGATAGCCTCAGTATTTAGTATTTGCATAGATGCAAAGATTAGTTGTGAAAGATTGATTGGGAATTACTGTGGATAGAACGCGGATTAGTTATATATTGATTACGCGATGGATGAGATTCATTACCTTCTATATCTATCTCTGCTGATGAAGACCGCCTATCGAATAGTCTCCTCGCTACCGCTTGGTCTCTTGTACGGAGAATATACAAATATGATAAGAATGAACAGATCGAAGTGAATGGGCAATGTTCTTTCTGTATCCCAATCAATCTGTATCCTTTCCTTATCGAGGAGAAATGGATCATTTCAATTAGGGCCTATACCTAACTGACCTAACTGGACCTTATCGCGCCTTTTCTTCTATAACATAGAGCCTATCCTTACTTCCTCCCCTTGCTCGGGTTATCCCCTCCCTATATATAGAATATAAGAAATTCCCTACGAGAGATATAGATATAGGGTCTACTACCACCCGGACCACTGTCACATAAGTGAATAGTTTTTTTTTGCCCAATATTTCAGAAAGTTCATCGCATCATTTTCATCTATGGAAGCGCCACTTCTTGCTATAACAATAAGTGGTAAGAGTTTCCAGTGGGGTAGGAATTAACCAAGTGCTTTGAAGAACTAAATCAGAATATTAGTAAAGCCCCGGTTCTGGCACTACCTAACTTGCATAAGTGTTTTGAAGTCAAAACTGATTCTAGTGGGTATGTTATGGGAGCAGTGTGAATGGAAGGGGGGAGAATGATCTAATATCATTCAAAGCTATTCCATGGAGCAGTACTGAACTACCCAAAAATTGACAAGGAACTCTATGTCTTGGTTCAATCAGTGAAGACGTAGGAGCACTGTCTATTTGGTAATGAGACCATCATCCATACTGATCACCAGCCTTTACAATACTTGCAGACTTAGAGCAAGCTTCATCGGGCAAGACAATTGAAATGGATGGGATTTCTGTCAAAATTTCATTTAGTAATTACATATAAGAAGGGCACTGTTAACAAGTTGGCTGATTTGCGATCCAGGCCGCCACGCCAATAGCAAAGATTACAACTCTGTTATGCACGTTCACCCATGATGCATAAAAATATGAGTATGTAGAGCACCTCAAAGAAGTGTATCAGCAGCTGCAGGGTCAACGTGAACCAACAGACGTTGATTACTATCTCCAATGGATTACTCTATAATATGGGGGAGCTTCCAAATTAAGTAAGAGTCAAACTGGTAAGAGAGACTTACACCTTCAAGGTTTCTGGTCATTTTGATGTCTACAAGACTGTGGCTAACTTGTAGAGGTATGTTTATTGGCCCAAGATGCAGGAAGAAGTAGCTAGATTTCTCAGAGGTTGTATTTGATGTTGTACCAGCAAGCCTAGTAACAGGGAGCAAGGACTATATAGTCCACTTCCAATCCCTACAAGGTCATGGAAAAGCATATCCATGGACTTTGTTGGGGGATTGTCGAGGAGAATAGGTGGGCGTGACTACTTGTATGTGGTAGTAGACAGGTTCAGTAAGATATGTTTTGTTATGGCTTGTAAGAAGACCATCAAAGGACAAGAAGCTGCAAGCTTGTTCTTTAAAAGGGCTCGGGTAAGAAGACAGGGCCAACCTTTCTGATGCTTAGGCCCTTCTGACTGATGCTAAGGTCAAGTAACCCCCTCTGATGCTTAGGTCAGGTAACCTAAAGTTTGAGGGGAATAAATGAAAGAATGAACCGCATCTACAAGGTGTTAAAGTACTTTGGTGATGACTTCTTTTAGGCACCGGTCAACCCAGTAACTAGAGATAGCATAATGAGAAAACATAAGATCGCTAACTCAGGCTTAACTCACAAAGGGACCGTTAGCGAGTGAAATCGTTCGTTAGCTAAGTGCCATACTCAGGTCCTGCGATAGAATAAATCAAAGGATAACCTTCTCGCTACGGGAAAGGGATAACCTTACTTTATTTAATAGGCTTCTACTTTAAGTAAGAAAGAGCAAGATATGGATCAAAGATAGATAGATTATGGATTGTTTGTTGAACCGAAAAACTTCACTCCTTAAAACTTCACTCCTTAGTCTATGACACTACAACAAAACTGCTTGCTCCATGCCGCGCTGGCTTTATGTTTGGCTGCTCCCCTCCCAATATTGGAATGAAATCATTGAAGCTTCTTCCACACCTACCTACCTATTAGCCATCTATCTTTAGGGAAGCATGAACCAAGGACGAGCACCTAAGGCCCCCCTCCGGTCCTAGCCGGGGCTATAAATAGCGAACGAAGGGGTTTGGGGTAGGCAACTACTTGGAAGCAAGCAGGGAGGATCTATTACCCAGCTTTATGGCAACTACTTTCGAGTAGGTTTCTTCTCACAGCCGGGGTCACCAAAGCCCAGTCATCCACCCATCCATATAGGGATTATAGCCATCCTACTGCACTGCCTTAGATCTCCCCAGTAATCAGCCAGCATAGAGGCATACATAATTCTTCTCCAGCTGTCTGTCCGTCTGTATCGGTGAAGATTTCTGGTTCAATGCTGTATCGGAAATCAAGTTCATCGTCATACTCTCTGTGGTCGAACCTCCATAGTTTGGTTGGTTCAGCATTATTCTCTGTGGTTTACCTAACCCCTCCTATCTTTCTTTCCCATGGATGCCGATCGGGGGTTGATGAATGAGGGAGATGAAAAAGCATATATTATATATGTCATTATGCCATCCCACTCTGATGAATGAGGGAGATGAAAAGCATATATGGGCATATGTCATTATTGACCGATAAGAGAGATAATGACATATATAAAGAATGACCAACGGGAAAGGAAGGCATGGCTCAGCTTGCAGGTGAGATTGCTTGGCAGGTGAGAGGGCTTGTAGGTAGGAGCGTAATGACACATATCGATGCATTCATTCATTATATACGTAATTACGCTTTAGCAGATCATGCATCTATGGGCATATGTCATTATGCAATCGAGATCTCGAACTAAATGACATATATAAAGAATGAACCAATCTCTCCTCTCCTTATCAGTCGAGCCGATGGCGGCCTTATTAGTCGAGCGTGCTTACGCACCCTGACGGACCTAATCAGATCAGTGACAATCTTTCTCACGGAATGACCTATCTCATTCAGGCAGGGCAGGGATCATGCTTGGATCATTCATTCACCGTAATGACATATATAATGAATGAATGCATAATGACATATGCCCATAGCAACATCTGCTATCCACACGTGCCATTTAGGTCACGTAACTAGAGAGATTTCAAGGTCCGGAGGGTCTTGCGCTTCCTAGTGCAAGGAAAAGGGGATTCGAGCCAACCAAAGATGTATCTACGGCTGACTTTCGTGAGCGAGCTTGTACCATGTCTCCCGAAAAAGAGAAGTACATATGGCATAAGACGATTTCACATATCGAGGTCGTTCTGGGATCGGGTGTGTTTCCCGTCTGACAATGATGCCCGCCCGGAATGACATTGAAGATCTTTCTTCGTGCCGGCTAACTATTTTGGCGATTCCTAAATGACACGTGTGGATAGCGGACAATGCCGCATTATTATATACGTAATTACGCAATCCAATAATTTATCAAAGAATTTCAAGCGTCAAAATAACCCTTAGCGAGGTTGGTGCTTATTAAGACAGATAGCTCCAGACAAGTCCAGGGAGGTCCTTGAATAGCCAGCCCCAGCCTGTCGTCAGGCTCCGCGCACCGTCTTTAGGTAAGTAATAAGTCAATGCGGAGCACTAGCACCAGTTTCACCCTGCTCGTGTTCTCAATTTCTTTTTAGATTGCGAGCGATCTCCTACTTACTATACCAGTTGCAGATGCTCTGGGTCCAGGTCCATTGGCTTCAGATCCAGTCTAAGTTTAAGCCCTAGCTTTCCTCTTTTCTAATCGCGGCGATCTGGTTCGATAGATGTGGGCAGGATGATTTGAACTAAACGAATAGATGCTTCGATTGCTGTATACCGCTTCCCGAAAGCAGTGCCCTTACCATCTCAGGTTGTAGGGGCGGTCAGGATCGATAGCTCACAGAGGATCAGGAGGAAGCTAGTCTATCTCCGTCCACTCATGCTTGCATGCCGTCCCTCCCATTGAAATACAATTAGTGGATACTTATTGATTGAAATGAAATCAAAATAGTGAGATTGAACCATCCCCAATCATCACGCAATCGAACCATCACTCACCAATCTTCACTCACACCGACCTACCCGCCATGCAGTCTCTCCCGCCAAATAGTAGTTATGGCAGGATTAGTTCAGGCAGGAGAAGGATTAGTTCCGCCAAGCAATGCCCACTACTGCTTCTCTCGCTAGCACTCTCACTCGCACTACCTCCCTCACGGAGGAGTAAGTCATGGCAGTAAAAGGGGGAATGCGTTCTTGCTGGCTGGCCGTCCCACTCATGCCTTCATTAAGGCTTGAAGAAATAAGGCTTGAAGAAAGGATTGATTCAAGTACTTTCCCACCTTCAACAATAGCTGGTTCTACTTAAATAGCTGGTCCTACCTTCGATAGATCGGTCTGGTCTTACCTTGTATGGAAGGTCTGGTAAGACGATCAAAAAGGCTGGTCCTACCTAGCTTATCGGGTTACTGGCTGGTCCTAAGAAGGTCAAGGAACGTTTCAAGACTAATCCTTGCCCCCCGGAGGGACAAGCGGCTTCGCACCTTGGGTGGTGTCGTTCTAAGGTCGCGAAGCAGGGTCTGTCTCTTCTCTAGCGGGGTGATAAGGGAATCCACTAACACACGATGTAGCGATGGTCGTTTTCAGGCAAGAATCCCAGGCAGGGTCTAGTCTATTTGGTGGCCTAGCAATAGCGTAAGTAAGTGGTGGGAAATTCCCCACCCACAATTTGAAAGCGCGAAGGTCCGTTCTAAGATTGCTAGTAATCTGTTCTGCAAAGGTCAAGTCGATGTGGGTGACTCTCCCGGATGAATAGATCACGCCCATCATCATAAGGATCTGCATCTCGGTATGGGTTGGGATCGTCAAGATGAGGGGGAATTGTCATGTAGATGGGAGCAATAAGGAGAGTAGTCAAGATGGGAGTGGGAGCAATAAGGAGAGTGGTCAAGCAAGCGGGTAATGCCAGATCATCATTTAACCTATCGTAGTAGCCGTCGAGGTCTCAACGACGCAGGCAGGCAGAGTGCCCTTACTTAGAGGCACCTAGTAGTGATAATACGGCGTAGCAGCGTCTTTCTAGCGGGTCTAAAGAAGCAAAGCATGATGTGCCTTGTCCCTCGAATCATGGAAACGACGGGTTTCATATAAGAAACACCCCCTCTCAGAAGCTCTTTCGGATCCATCGGAACCGACCTTGTAGCCCCCACTAGGTTTATTCGGAGCCAGGACTCACTTTAGAATTTCTATAGACCTTGAAACTCTTATTATTTCAAATCCTCGTAGCTGCTATCCCGCCTTACATACCGTACCCTTATACTTAAGTGCATGCTACCTTTTAGTTTTAGACCAGACCTTTTACTTTATGCTGCCAGATGCTGTCAGAACCCTAGGAAATTAGATTATGGGGTGCTCCCATTAATTTGATGAACCAGCCAACTACACGAGAGTTGCTTTCAGGTATGGCGGCCTCTATGAACTACCCCTTTACTTTAGTTACTTTTTCACCTGCTAGAAGAACTAGATCTGGTAGCGGAGCCCTGTATCTTCACCTTTGCCTTTGGAGCCACCAATTATATAACCCCCCGCATTGGGATTGATTCTTTCAGACAGGATTTCATAGCTGTACCGAAGGAACATACCTTTGCTTTACTTACCATATACCAGAACTTGGAGATAGATCTTCAGCCCTAGACCTGCAATCAGAGCATATTTGTGTTGGTAGTCACCGGTAGACCTTACAAGACAGCTGCTTATGGAATCGTGGGATGGATCAGGAAGTGGAATTGGTTCATTAGACCTTGTTCAGACAATACACCTGCCACAAAGACTTTCTATCTAGCTACCCTATACCTTGAAGTCTTACCAGGAAGCCTATACCATGAGGAGGTCTTTGGAGGAACAGCTATCAGACCCTTACCTTGTCTTTAACTCACCCACCTGTCTGTTGAATTTGAAATAACAAGCTGTCGTAAACCTTGCTCTATTGATCCACCTTTGCATACCTAAACTCTTGCGACATATACAAGTAAGAAGCATGATAACCCGGTAAGGAACATAAAGGGCGGGAAGGAGACCATATTGATCTCTATTGTTCCTTATCAAAAGGCTACCTACATAATCTATCCGTTGTACCGCCCCTCTCCTCTCCTCTCTGCCGATGTGCTAAAGCAACCCAATCCCTACCTAACCGGTGCTACTTGCCATTGCTGACTGTAAATTGTTCACACATGGGACGAACACGTACTTCTTCCTGGGCATGGGGAATAGGAAACAGGTCAAAAAAGCACATCATCAATCGGTGACTCACAGATCACCAGTATGGCCTCGTGTTATGTGATTGAACTCTATGTTCATTGTGCTATGGGAAGGGTCTATACTTTAATGGGGAGTCAAGGTGAAATGCGGAATCGGGCTAAACAGGGTGCTTGTGCTCTGGGACTTCATTTCATACAATTCCTCTCGGCATTGATAGCGCACCTAATCAGTTCAGAAACCTAATCATTTAAGTGAATCCAATTAATCAGGGCTATTGTCCAACCCCGGTTCACTATTCCTCCGGTATGCACGCACGTATATAAAGCAATCAACTGTGAAGAAAGTATAGAGCAGCGGGTGAGCCATCAAGAATAAGGTGGCGCTCTGCATGCGCTATTGAGCTCGTGTATTATATATGTGATTTTGCATTTACTCACTCAGCCTCATTGAACCTCATTCATTGTGTAACCTCATCGGTAACAACCTCCATCAACAACTAACCCTCATTCATTGTTGTCAACACCTCATTTGTACGCTCCACCCCCAACTAAGTGTTAAATCACTAAATCAATTATGTCTTTTTGGCAGAATCCAAATCCTCCAGCTCCTAAAACAACCTCCTTATCTCTTGGAATCCTAACGGTTGGTATAACCCTAATCATCCAGCTCCACCTACCACTCCTTTTGAATGATTGTCTCTTTCTTTTTGGGAAAGCAGCAGACTGATGAATAAAGAAAATGAAACTTTTTTCAATGGCTCTTAAGTAGGACCGGCTGGCAATGTAAGGGCTATAGGAATTGTCTATGATCGGTGGCTATGTGAGGCTATTTCTGAATGTTGAATGAACCTCAACCACCAGTCAAATGTTGTATATAAAGGTCATTCCCTCCATCTAGCCCAGGTAATAACATTCCTTCTTCCCGAGGCTCCATATTCTTAGAGGTTCAAGTTGAGGGTGAAGAAAATAGATGATGGCTTGCTTTTATCTACTTTGCACCCCGGGGAGTAAGGCAGCCAGGGTTGGACGAGTGAGTGGGCTGGAAACAGCCATAGTCAGGCAGTCACATAGAGCACCCAACATGGATATGGTGGAAAATTGAGCACCCACATAGACATACAGCCCATACATAGACACATCCATAGATAGCATTGATAGATCATATATAACATAGCGTAGAAAATCAATAGCTGCTAAATGCGCGCTACGCGTTAAAGGAATTGAAATACATACCCGAAAGAGGAGAGGCCATACCCCCCCTCACGATACGGTATGGGGCCAACACTGTGAGGCACACTGCCTGCTAATCGATACCACACTTGCTGATTGCCGAAGGTAGGTCTCTTGCTTTATCGATCTTGCTATCCAACCTGTCAACGTTTACTTGCTTTCTCATTTCCCCATCGTTTCCACCAGAATCAATACATTGAGCCATGTTGTTTACATACAAAAGCATATCAATTAAGACATGCCGCCAGACGATTAGAAAGGAATAAACCCCTCAATGAATAGGAAGGAAAAGTTTGAGCCAACATAACCAATAGAGAAAATAGAAAAGAAGTACCCTATTGAGCATACCCAAAAGAAGTAGTTCATCCATTGATCCAACGAACGAGATTTATTATATTACCATGTTACCATTTACCATCGTTCTCACCATAGGATATTTAGATTATGTTGTTTCCATTCCCCTATTATTTCCAATCTTTGCCAGAAGGTCATTGTATATAGCCAATCATAGACACAAGGAGGTCATAGCCGATAGTCCATCATTGTCAGCCGGTCATTGTAAACCAGTCCAATAGTCATCATTGCCAGAAGGTCATTGTATATAGCCGCTAGTTGATGCAGTCGATGCAATTGATCCCGCTACTTGATGATGCGATGCCAGTTTAGCTATCTGGAAACAATCTTTAGGGGTTCCGGGGGTCTGCCGACAACCCTCAAATCTCGATCCAGGGGTCGATGCACTCAATGCCCCAAGAGCCGATCCTAGATTCGATGCCTGTTGTCGATCACTCACTCATCCAGATGGAAATGCTGGTACTCGATCAGGAAAAGGAATGGAATCATACAGCCCAACAATCAGCTAACCGTCCACTACAAACCACACTAGCTAACCTACAAGCAAGCAACCTTACCGACATACAGATCTTTCTTGTCAATCTATTTAAGCACCGCTACAGCCGCCTTGAAATGCATCCATCCATCTTTAAGCAAGTGTGATTCCAGCCAGGTCTGTGAAGGCTGTCTGGAAGGTGGTGGAACAGCTCTATGGGAATCCCCAGTGTAAGGCTGTCTGTTTGGGGCATTCATTCAAAAGGTAAGTCGTAAGGTGAAGGAGGAAACAGTAAAGAGAAAGACAAGGTGTATAGGTCGAGTAAAGGTAAGCGGTACCCCAAGTAAGCATGATTTCAGTAAGTGTTACACTCGTGAATGCTACAAGTTAAGATCATGAAACCAGCCGGTATAGAAGGGGGGTTGACGCCAGGTGGATAGATGCTCATAAGTAAAGGGAAGCAGCTGAGAAGGGCCGGAAGGCGCTCACCTGAGGCCCTACTATTATAATGGGGGGTGAGGGGATTTCTCGTCAAAGTTCTCAGTGCCCAAGCAAGCCCGTCCACCAAAGGGCCCTATATTATTTAGGGGCGGAGCCACTCACTATTCATATGGTGAGGGTGCTAACGCACACTCGACTGTCCAGGAGAGGGGCGGAGCCACTCACTATTCATATGGTGAGGACCGGTAGGGGCTCGACTGTCAAGGACCCTTTAGGGTGCGTAAGCACGCTCGACTAATAAGGACCCTTTAGGGGGCTCGACTGATAAGGAGAGGAGAGGGGGCTCGACTGATAAGGAGAGGAGAGGGGTCACTCACTATTCATATGGTGAGGGTGAGCCTGCCGAACTCTCGACCCCGGGAGAGGGTTTGAACGCTCACTCATCATATGGGTGAGGGCCCTTACTTCTTCATAGGGGTCACTCACTATTCATATGGTGAGGGTGCGTAAGCACACTCGACTGTCCAGGAGAGGGGCGGAGCCACTCACTATTCATATGGTGAGGGGTTTCTCTTTCATTCCTAAGCAAGTTATGACGATCATCCCACAACTGGTTCCATCGAAACCATTGACCCTCGTCTGACCGATAAAGCAAGAAGTAAAACGACCAGCCATGCCATTCAGCAATATATGGAGCACGGAGCAAGCAAGGCACCTCGTGTTCGATCCACCCAAACTAAAGGCTGGCAGGAATAATAAAGAACTATAGGGTAGCCCCCCCCTTGGCCCAGCCAGGTTGTGGTAGCAAGTATTTATGAAGGTTGTAAAAGGTTTCATTCATTTGGCTTGGTAAACCTGGAAGTAAATAGTAGGTAGGTGGTAACTATTGATTGTGAACATAAGACTTGCAGCAATCAAATCCAAGTGGTGATGGGTCCGAGGTACAATAGGAGGGATTTGATCAACTGGAACCATCCCACTCATTCACAAAGAGCTCTTCGGGGAATGCACTTAGAATAGGGTTTTTACCTACCAGAAGCTCTGAGCTCTCCATTATTGATTACTTGAGGGCATGGCTTTTCTATCCTGCTTGAGTGGGTGGATGGCAGCTTGTTGGATTATTGCATGAAGCTGGACAAACCTACCTCATCAAGGCATCAAATGAAGCTTTGGGTGCTGGGCAGAACATACCCATCCATAGCTATGTGCATGGGGATATGGCAAGAAACGAAGTGGCTGGGTCTTAGAGAGAGAAACCGCATTCAATCGGTCTGAGAGGGATGGATAACCAAATACTGATTCGAGAGAATGAATGATACCACTCAAATCCAATCAAAGGTTATACCTATCGGAAGCCTTCCCCCCTATAGTATAGTAGCTCAAACCCCCCCATCTATACAAATCAAATGGGTGTAGCAGCATCTGTGACTATGTCTTTTTGGGTATCGGGTTATGGATGCACTTTCAAGTGACTCATCTGGCTGGCACTGAACTCATTTGGTGGGGGGGAACAAGAAAGAATGGAAGAACAAAGAAAGCATCTAAGCCTTCCCCTTATGTCATGGGAGCAATTCTTCCTCTCATGGGAGCTATTTCTTCCTCTCCTGTTATTAAGGAACGAGCCTGCTAGCGCATCCTAACCCCTTCTCTATACAAGTTATCGTACAAGGTCAAGGTAAAAGAAATCCCACTTTGTTACAGAGAAATGCACTTTATCGCATGTTACTCCCAATCAACGATAGATTCCCTTATATGGGCTCTTATCCTACGTTTCTTTCTACATACCTTTGATGTTTCCTAACTGCACTGCGTAATTACATAGGTAATATTTAAGGATGAACGAACCCACCCACCATTTAGCGAGCTCTTTTCAAATCCTTCCTTAAGGTGCGAAGCCGCCAGAGAAGAAATAGGAGGGGCAAGGACCCGGAGGGGCTTGCGCTTCCTAGGGCAAGGATCCACTTTTGTTCTGTCTGGGCTTATGGAGCAAGAGAAGGCTTATCTGAAGGGTCAGTCGAGCCTGCTTACGCATCCTTTCAGACGAGATTCCACTCTCGATGCATGCCTCTGGAAAACTACCACATGCTCATATATAACTACCACCATAACAATGACTGGTCTTTCTTCTCTCTCTCTAGCTAGGAAATCACTCTCATTATATATGTCATTACGGCAGCCAATGAATTGGATTCAAGTTCAATTGACTTATTGGGTGGCCCCTCTCAAATAAGTAACTAGCGCTGGTCGAGCCCTGCCGGCCCTTGATGCTTATTGGGTGGGGGGCGCTGGTCGAGCGTGCTCCGCATCCTCTCCTCTCCTCTCGATGGCGGCCCTCTCCTCTCGATGGCGGCCCTCTCCTCTCCTTATCAGTCGAGCCGATGGCGGCCTTATTAGTCGAGCGTGCTACGCACCCTAACGGACCTCACACGTTACCTCACCCTTCGGGCCTTTAGTCGAGAGTTCGGCAGGCTCACCCTTATGCCAAAGGACTTAAGCTAAGACTAAAGCAAGATCTTATGGCAGGTTGATTAATAGGACTTATCGTATGGACCTTACTCCATGGAACTAACTCCTAAAACTACAGCAAGTGCCTTACTCTATGGCCGGCTAAGATATTATTCTTATTTGCTTACGCTGGTAATAGTGAGAAAGAGAATTTCTCTTATTTTTATTGCATATAACTAATGACAAGACAAGTTCAACTTAGATATGCAAGTCCTAGTTATAGGCGAGTCTCTCAACAACACTCAATGTATTTGGAACAACCTATACTCCTCTTCTTATGCCATTCCCATTCAAACTGGAGACACTACTTGCCAGAGATCAAACTACGTGTAGAATCAGGAAACAAGGAAGAGATATGTCCATGGAACTCTTGTAAGAGTTCTTAGGAGACTATGGCTAGTACCTTACTTACGTTACTGGGACACATGAGAATGAATTCATAGATTGTGTCTTATATATGCCGGTATCAAATGTATGAAGTCCACATGCACTAAGAACGACTAGCTTAAGTCCATTTGTTCTTTAACTACTGGCAGCCGTAGTGTAAGTCCCATAGCAATTAGCCTTACAGACACTAGCGCTTAGTCCATGCACTATGCACTATAATAAGCCTTAAGCCTTTGAGTTTAAGGCCGAGAAAGGTCTTTGCCGGACTGCTTGACTAGCTTCAGAATGGGCCCTATGAACAACTGTAAGTTCTCTATTTATTAAGTCAGCTGTAGTCCATGACAATAAGCCTTAATTGCCAGACCTTCAATCACTGCATGAAGAAGAAGCCATGATTGCATTCCACTTGTTGTTGTTTATAAAACAAGTGAAAAACTATATGCGAGTACAGGTTCTATGTCTCTATGCATGCTCGTATATGAACCCTGCTGGAGTTAGTTCCTTAACATGGGAGTTCCTGAACATGGGGAGCTGAAGCCGCTGACTCCTACTAGATATGGAATCCTGCCACGAGATAAACGTACGGAAATGGCCATGTTCTGTTCAGAATAAATCCATTTAGGTGCCAAGATGAGTTGGTTTCATCGAACCCATCAAAAAGAGATTATGACAAAGGAACTATGCCCAATGAGAAGGTTTGGGGAAGTCTGTCCCATCCCAAATGGACCAGTGAAACGAGACTCTATGCCATGCTAATATAGCATAGATCCTAGGACTCTTTTACAACAACTAGGTTTTCTTACACAACGACATACACGGGGATTCTTTCACATGGGGAGAACTGGTGGAGCTGTTTGAGGTGCCTTGCCCGAACCCGCTTCAGCTTCAGCTCGCCTATATTCCGGGAGCATATTAGTGGTGTTAATATAAGTTAGTAATAGCATTTATTTCCACTTGTTTGTGTCCCCTGAGCTCCAGCGAAGAAGCAGTTGTGTTCATTATTTGAAAGAAATAGGAGGTTACTTAGTTGGGCGAAAGCGAAGAAGCTTGCCAGGTAAGGTCAAGTCCCATACCACTTGTGCTTTCCTCTGAGCTCCAGCAGAGTGTGTGTGAGGTGCACCCATTCCCCTTACTCCTCCATCCATTCCAAGTTTCCACCAGATGAGAGAGAAGGACCCGTTCAATCCATACCTCGTGAAATCCATACCCGAGAATGAGTTCCCCCATACCCTCACTTACCGCTACGGAACATTGGAATGTTCCTACCTGGGCTGGACTGAACGGTTCGGAACGATGGAAGGAATGAAGAGGCGTTACATACGTGAATTCACAAGAGGTTCATACGCCAGTCTTACATAGCGATCATTGCCAATCATATCAGTTATAGCCAGTAAGAGCCAGAAGGTCAGACGAGAGCCAGTGGTCATTGCCGGGAGGTCATTGCCATAGGGCCAGCCGAGAGCTAGTGGTCATTGCCAGAAGGTCATTGTCAGAAGGTCAGCCGAGAGACAAGCATTGCCAGTCATTGTCAGGAGGTCAGAGCCAATCATACCAGTCATTGCCAGCCGGTCATTGTCAGAAGTCATTGCCATATAGCTAGTCTTCTGGGAGGGTTGAGAGGTATTCCGGGAAGGGATTTCTTTATTTGATTGATGAGGATTACCCTATGAGTCAACCGATCGAGCCAGAACATTGCAGGCATCTAGGGACAAAGGCAGGGAACACGTTGCCAACAATGCGAGGAAGTGCACCGATGAGTGAGTGATTTGATTGATGGCCAGTTGAGAGCAGCGGTGGTCCGGTCCCACGGACGGAGGGATGGTGGCGAGGACAGACAGACATGTGGAAGGGACAGCGAGAGGCGGGGCAGGGTTAAAGGAATGATTGATTGAGGAGCTGGATGATGAGTCTTACCCACCAAGTTACCCCCATCGATCCACAGTTATATATTCTCGATCCACCGAACGAGATGACATAACACCTAGCCCTATATTTAATGAGACGGAACGGACGGAACTCTAGTTCCTCGAGTCGATGGACGTTACATACGTTGATGAATCGAGGAGCAGAGACAGTCCAGTTTCTTTTGAGGAGCTGGATGAATGAGTCTTTCCCCAAGAGCCAATCTATCGATCCACCCAGAGAGACATCCCATTGCCCCCAGAGTCAACAGTGACACGCCGAAAGCCTTGACGCTTTACCCTTCACCCATCGTCAACACTGACAGCACACAGAAAGAACAATCTGCACGCTTCGCTTCTTTTCTCAATAATTCCATAGGGTGAGCCTGCCGAACTCTCGACTAAAGGCCGCCATCGATTAGGAAAGCTCATTAGGTAGTCTTTTGGTAAGGTCCAGCGCCGCACTAACTAATCTGAAGTTTCTCAATTTCACCCTGTTCCGGGTTTTGGTACATAGTCCTAGCCAGTAGCATGGGCCGTAGCATACCTTCCATCTCGAGATCCAGCATCAGCAGCTTGACCAGCAGACCTTACGACTAGTGATCGAGATCCATACCTTCGTGATGCCGTTCCAAATGCTGATCTTCGTGATCCAGACCTATAGCCAGTAATAGCAGAGCTAAAAGCACCAGAGGCAGCATAGGTAGTAGATCCAGTAAAAGCAAGGGTGTATGAACCAGTAGATTCAGTAGTTGGTTATGTATATGAAGCAGAAGTAGATTATGCTGTTGACTGAGCAGATTATTCAGATGGCTAAAAAGCAAGAGCATAATCTGCCCTATCTTCATTCGCTCTGGGCGTCATATCCTTGACCATCGCATGCGGCTCTCTCTCCCTTACTTATGAGGGGGGCCTGCAGCCTCGGCTTCATCTCCTTCTTTTCGATGGAGGTAAGGACCGTGTGTTCTGTATCGGTAAGTGAGTGGTAGATTCGAGTTTATAGGGGGGAGGATATATTTGGTTCGAGGTTCGATAAAATGGGGGCTTTAGATTAGACCTTGCATTAGGACGTGAGATTTCATCATATTGATACGTGAACTTAGCCCCCGATGGGTACGAAAGATTAGCCCCTTGTATTGGGAAGGATAGATTATACATCGTATTGGGAGCTTCATATTGGGAGCTTCATATTGGGAGTGATAAAAATGAAAGTAGAAATAAAGCTAAGCATCGAATCAACATTTGTATCGAAAACAACCTACCTGATTGAGACTTGGCATCAACTGGATTGAGTACGGGCATCAAAACACCTGAATCGAGTGTCTCAACTCTTGGCTATCGTTGACCTCCTATCCTGGGAATGAGGACTGTGTCTGGCTGGCTTGCGGGGTATGTGTGCTGCTATGGCCATCCCTTCCCGTCCCGGTGGCTGTGTCGTGTGTGGAAGGTGACTTGGCATATATGTTACTATGTTGGGTGGGTCTATGTGAGTCGGCTCTGTCAGTTGGCCTTAATCCTCTTGGCCGGTGGTGATGTGCGCTGTCAAGAACGGTAAGGTGGGTCCCTTTAAATGGTTATAGATCGTACACGGAGAGGCTCTCCTCGGAAGAGGATCAAGTTGGCCCCGGTTTCCCTACTATAGAAAGGGGTGGGACGCATCCGAAGGGAAGAAGTGGGATAGCATAGGCTTTACCAATAGAATAGTCAGTCATAAGATTTCAGGTTCTTTATTGGAACGGCGGGCGTGCTTCTTAATTTGTTGGAATTCCGAGTTAGGTAGGTTCTTAGTTTTTATGCTTGTGAATGGTAAATTGGACTAGAACGAGATAAACTGTATCCATTACAGCGGGTAGGTGGGTGGGTGCCTGTTGCTTAGCCACCTTTATTGCGTCTATACTCTACTTTCTTCCTGCAGCAGTGAGGTTAGCGATACGGTTGTTGGCAGGTCCAGTGATAGCGGGAAGCGTTGCTTTCGCCAGCGTCCCTGCCCTGCCAGTGATGCATAGTTCTGCAATTTCCTAGCGCCAGGTTCGTGGGTTCGTCATAGTTGGCAATAGCCTATTGCCAGGCAGGGTATTGGGTTCTGGCCATGGGTTCGGATGGCCCGTTAGGTACTCGGGTTTGTCGAGCGAAGCGTTCTGCCAAGGTCGCTCTTCGTAGGTCGGGTATCGAGAAAGACACAATATAGAGACGGAAAAGCATCAATGGAGAGAGGGCAGGCAGCAATCACTTGAGTAAGCCCTTTATTCCGCCCGCCGTGTTTCTTTCTTGGACCAGCCCGTTGGTTTCTTTCTTTATTCCAGTCATTATTTATATATGTAATAACACTAGATTCGGCCCCCCACCCACCAAGTCCACGTATACCAAGTACACCCAGTATGTTTAAGGAACCTGCCAAGTCCCCCAAGTGAGTTAAGCCGCCAAATGCAGTTTATACCAGGAGGCAATGCGCCTTCTTTTCTGTTTGCGAACCGATAGCCCATCATTCCCCACCCCGGTCATTGTCAGTCTGCCGCTAGTCGATCCAGTTTTTGATGCACTTGATGCTGGTACTCAATGCTTGTACTCAATCCCCAGGAGTTGATCACAAGAGCCGATCCCAGGAGTCAATGCTGCTTGTCGATGCACCCAATCCAGGTGTGTAGATGCTGGCTGGTACTCACTCGATTCAGGTTTCAATGCCAGTACTCGCTGCTGATAGTCTTTTGGTTTTCGATGCCAGCTTTCTGTTCCAGTCACGGATGGACGAATAAATGCTTGAGCGTCGGTTACCGATCGATACAGAACACAAGGGGCAGCTACTCAATCGGGATACTCTATGGGACTACAGGTCACAGGGGACTAATCCACAGGGAGGAGCAGAGCTACGGGGCACAGGTATGGCACTAATCCACAGGGAGGGGCATTTACAGTTCACCAAGAAAATATCATTCTCACATAGTCAATGTAAGTCAGCCGAGAGTCCATCAGTCACAGGATGTGCCGATAGACACAGTAAGGAGGTCCCAATTACCGCTAGTTGATGATGCAGTCCAATTCACTCGATGCCGGTACTCGAAGACAAGAATTGATCCAAGGGTCAATTCTTTTACTCTATGCTTTTACTCTCTAGATGGATGGTGTATCTTAATGATGCTACTTGATGGCCGGGACTCGATGCCAAGTGTTGATCGGCCGCCGGGCAAGACCCCTAAGCAGCAGCCAGCAGGAGATCGATAAATAAGGTTGTAAGACGGTTACTAAATAGGAGCCCCGGTAAATATGAGGAGCCCTGTCGAATGAGGATACCCTGTTAAAGAGCCCTGTTAAAGAGCCCCGGTAAAAGAAGAAGCGCTGTTTTAAGAGGAGCGCTTTAAAGAAAGAGGAGCGATGGCGGCCTTTAGTCGAGAGTTCGCTACCTCTCCTTTAGTCGAGAGTTCGGCAGGCTCACCCTCACCCTGGTGACATGACTTACACTACGGAACCACCACCTATGAATGGTTCCTACCTGGGAGGTGCGAAATCAACATGACTTACCGCACTTACTGACTCGGGTCGGGGGACCTCCCACTCGTCTAGAGAGCCCCGTAGAGAAGAGCCCCTAGTGTGATAAGCCCTAGTAGAAGCCCTATAATTTGTTTCTCTGGTCGTAGATATGCGAGTCCAAGTGGAAACGTAGATATGGCGAGAGAGTTATTCTGTTCTAACTAAACTCTGGATCTTCCGCTTAAAACTAACTGGAGCTTTCACTATAAGGAGTGCATGGGACTAAAGCTAAGAACTAAGAATAGAGAGAATGAGAAAGATCATTTATTCTCTCTGGACTCTAGCTTTCACTCTAAGGCAGAGTGCATGGGCTTTGGCAAGGACGTATCCATGCGAGCTCGTATATTAACATGTAGTGACCATATCTCTAGGCTTTCACGGGGCTAGCCTTAGGGTGACTCAGACTGAAGCTAAGGCAATGATATGCGAGTCCAAGTTCAACGTATAAATGCGATATTGTATATAAATGTTGTCTTGCTTATTTAGATAACGAATTTGGAGGTTTTGGTAGAGCTGTTGTTCCAACCTTCCCTGGGCCAAACCAGAGCATTAGACCTCCTACGTTATGGGAATTGGGCTCAACAACTATAGAATGGGAAGAAATGGGGCTCACCAAGGGAATCGTGCAAGGCAATTGAAAAGCCATCCAGCCTGTCATAGATAAACGTTAAGAAGAGGAGGCATGTTTCAGTAAGAAAACAATCCATTTCATTGTCCCTATATGTTTTATTGGACCCAACGAAAGGGGGTTGTGACTATGGCACAATGTGAAATGAGGAGGACCTGGAGGGACTCTTAGAGGTAGGTACGCCCTCCACCCAATATCACTTAGGATCTTTTTTCTCTTTCCCACTCGCTCACTCCCACAAATAAGATATGCAAAAAAGTTAGAAGTCAATCTGCTATTCGATGGAAGTCACAAAAGAAGGTTGCGAAGTTCATGTCGCACTGAGAACTATTAACCAATTCGAATCAAATCGATCCAACGCCGTGCGACCGGATCTACCGAAGAAGCGTGGGGTCCTCTCCTTAACAGTCGAGCCTGCCTCCGCATCCTTGAGCATCGCTAATTTGAGCAGCAGTCACCACCTGTCACTCTGTCGACGCGAAAAATCATGAAAAAAGAGAAATCCCAGGCGCACCGATCATGTAGTAATCCAACCTAGAAGAAGGTAGAGGAGAAAGGGCACGGGGAGAGCCCACTTCCAGCCAAGTCAAAGCCATCCATCCAATCGTCGTAGGGTTACGGGAAGATAAGGGATCAACCCCCACCCAATCCGGTGCTTCTAAGATCAGGTCATAGGTTGCACTCAATCTCGTCTCCTAGCAGTCTTAAGCCTGTCCATTCCATTCAACGACTCTGATGGACCATAATCCAATAACTCCATCCGGCAGTTGAAACGATCTAAGCTAAAGGGAAAGCACCCACCCTTTCACTATTGAAATGACTAGAGACCAAGGTGTCGAATTGAGAACTGATAGGCCAGGTTCATGGAGAGGAATTTCCCCATATGCTGCTATTGATTTACCAGGCAGTTCTATATGCGTATAAAGTTGCCCATCCAAGAGCCCGAAGCCTTTTACTCTGTGTAAGTATTGGATCCTGAGCAGATCGATATTGAGTTCCAAATCCCGTTAATGACCGGGCCGGGTGAAAGCATCAATAGCAGTCGCAGCTTACCTTCGCTAGGTTCCATATCCAGTCACGGATCGAGATCGAGATAAAGATCCAGCAATTGGAGACCGAGTTTACTTTCTTTTTATGAACTTGAATCAGTTTCTCTTGGTCCATTCAATCACATTGGGTTTGAACTAGGACCAGCTTAAGATCCTCCAGCTGCATAAGTAGATCCAGTTGCTTACTTTGAACCAGTGGATCCCGCAGAGGCAGAAGCAGTGGTTTCACCTGTTTCTTTAGTTGGAGATCCAGTTGTGCTAGATATTTATATGGAATCACTTTGGCGGGCACCTAAAACTGGACATGAGCTGTTCCCAAGTTAGTAGAGGTAGAGATAAGCTCGGCAGGAGAAGCAAGATCGGGATGCCTCCATTTACTCTAACCAATTGAACTACAATACCATGGTCCAGTAAAGTCCACTTCTTCTTTTATAAGTAATCGATATCAAGTTAGTACCAACATCTCGGAGCGATTATATCATTCACTTTCTCATTCGATAAGGAGGATATAAGAAGTATCTGTTTGCTCCATTCCATCGAAATATGTACACAATAGATAAGGGTTTACAGGTTTAGAACCCGCATATCAGCCAGTTCCAGCTCCTTCCCTTATATCCGTTCAGGAAAGGGCTGCCCTCTCAGTAGTGTTCGCGGATCTGCACATGCGACTATAAGCGATGTTCCAATATTTCTCTATGTCACAAGATATGATGTTCCGACAAGTGCTTATGTTTCCATATACGTAATAGTTCCTATCAGTGTAGTTCCGGGATTTCCTAGTGTTCCCAGATATTGTTACCTTGTTGTTCCAGCATTGAATATTGTTCCCACAAGTGCATGTTCCGACATCCTATTATGTTCCTAGAAGTCAGGTGCATTAGCTAGTGTTTCAATTCAATAAGTTATGTTTCGGTATTTGCAATAGTTACTAGAAGTGCTCCGACATAAGCTCTTTATCCAACTAGTGATGTTCCTACATACCCTGGTGTTACAATAATTTATGATGGCATCTGCATGCATTCCAAGCAGCTAAGTTTAGACATCCCATTATGTTCCAGTATTCGTAAGCGATGTTCTAGCATTACCTCCAGGAGCAAAGCCAGCTCGAAAGCTTGTAGCCTAGGTTGTTGAACCATAAGGTATCCAGCTGAAGCGCCCGTTTCAAACTCAGTCTCACTCGCAGCATCTAAGCTATAAGCAGCCCCCCCTATATCATACGAAATTCAAGTTCCAGATCCAGAGCTACCTCGCTACGTAGTAGAAGGATGGTCTTTGTAGGTGCTGGTGGGTCAACCAATTGAATTGAATAGCTAACGCGTCAAGATCTTACCCTATGCTTTAGATATATATATATATTGTTTGTGCGAGAGTAACCATATCGCTAAGGTCCAAATCCAGATTGAGTGGATCCAGTTGATTGAGTTTCTCCTGTAGCAGGGGTGGATTCAGTAGCATTTGATCGAGACTCTTAAGCACCCCGTATCTTCCGGCCGTACACCAAATGAGTCAGTACAAAGCTCCCCGTTTCACTAGGGCTCCCTCGCCTAGCTCGGGGTCGAAGTGCATACCTGCTAGACGTAGTCGCGAAACCGGTGACCCCCCTCTTACCATTCGTCGGTTGGTTTACCCAGAAGTAATCAGTGATGGAACCTCACACTCAGGTAGAGACGACTGACTCCCGCAGGAAGCAGAACGCAAAGCCGTTCAATATATTTCCGTTATTCGTTAAGAGCGAAGGCCTCAAAAGGAGCCTAGTGCTGGAATAGAATCTGGGTGGGCGTGGAGCGAAAGAGAACAAGATTCGTGGGAAAGGAAGTATGGTGATGTACAGTCCTTCAAGTACGAGTCATTGTTATTTCAGTCTAATTACTCTCTTTAGGAAAGGAAAGGAAGTACGATTCATAGTACGATTACTCATCCTTTCAGGCTAATTCATCTAGCTATGAAAGGACTTAGTACGATGAATTGTTCTTTCCTTACTTACCGATTGTGCCTGCCCTTACTTACCACCGATCGTGCTGGCTCTTCTTTCCCAATCAATATATCCGATCTATAAGATCTGGATCAACCTTAGTGAGCTTATCTATATACGTAATTCAGCGAAATGGTGGTGGTGAGGATGCTGGGTCACCTGGGTAAAAAACTACTAAGGGTGCTTCGTAGGGTCATTCGCCGGTTCTGGCGCGGGGTCTCCATCTAAACCCGGAGAACGAACTCGAACTGAATCTTCATCTTATGTTGGGAACTGAATCTACTCCATAAGGTTCCGGGCCAACAAATGGAACTGGGGTGGGCTCCGGCTTTTGCACGAAAGTATCTGAATAATATGGCTATTTATCTGCTTTCTCTCCCACCTTTACGCTTGCTACTTATGACTATGCTCTTGCCCTCTGACCCTGCTGCTCCCACCTGTGTCTATCCTTTTGCTTCCTATGCTGTTGGCTGTGATGCCTTTGCCTATGTTATTGGTACTTATGCTACCTATCCCTTATGCTACGTAGCTGGCTGGCTTTCTGGCTTTCAGGTTATGGGTCTGGATCTCGATCTCGAACAGCTACTAGAGAACCAGCAACAGATCCAGTGGGGTCTTGGCTTTATAACTACCTTATTCTTGCTCCCCATCCGGTTATAGCGAACGATAGGGGGGGGGGTCGGAAGAACGTAGCAAGGTCAGATGGACCACGGCACTTAGAACCAGACACTCTGCCCGGAAATGACCCAGAAGTGTGTATGTAGTATGGTATGCCCGACACACTCTCTCCATTCATTATGCCAGAACTAAAGCCACCTCACGAAACAGAATATGCACAACTTGCCATCCGTCACCCACAATGTATTCCGATCGATCATCAATGTCAGTCAAGCGCCATAAAGTGTAAACATAACCCGTTCTAAGCGCATCCACAGCCGACAGACCCGCTCCACCCTACATGAATGACCCGAAGAATCTAAAGCTATCAAATCTCAGATCCGGAGGTCTTGTCCACCAGGGCAAGGAATAAGCGGGAGAATAAAGCAGGCGTACGATCAAAAACGGGTACTGGTCGCATCGAATTGAATTAGGGAGCATAAACCATGCCATAAAGCACGTCAAGATATAAATGTCCTAATCGAAGCGTGACAAGATCCCACTCAATTCCAGATCGAAAGCCCGCAGCAAGGGCAGGGAAGATACCAGAGCAAGCATCACTTCCTATCCCAGTTTCTTTCCTGGCATCCTTCGTTATAGAGCTCGTGCCAGCATACCTTCCAAAGTCAGCAGAGGATTTGGTTCCATTCATTGGGGATCCTGCTCTAAATCCAGTTCCCCCAGAAGCATATAAGGATATAGTGCCAGTAGACTGGATTGAACCAGTTCTTTTTGGAGCCATACGATGACACGGATTTACGCGTGGGGAGCAGTCCCGGTTGGAGACTCATCAGGTCAAGATCCAAAGCTTATTGCATAGCTCGTTCAAGAGCGAGATCCAGATATGCCGCGTTTGGATCGTGTTTTCAGGTTTTCAGAGCGAGAGCTTATATATGATATGAAAACAGTCGTAGTATAACCATACCGATAAGAGCGCATCTGCGAGCTTTAGCCGCGGGTGGTGCCATGGAAGCTATTACTATGGGTGCTTTTCCTGTGTCTACCTTTGTTCCTGCTCATGCTGGTAGTAAGGATGCCCTTGGTGTTACTCGATCTGGGTCTCAATCTTGAACTAGCAATGGGTTTGTATCTCGATCTGCATCCGCATCTGTACCTTATGCTCCCACGACCTTGGCCTCTCCCTCCTCTGCCACTGGCTCTGTTGCTGCTTGCTCTGTTCCCCATACCCCCTCTGCTACGGATATTTCCTTTGCTTGCTGGCGGATCCAAACTCTTTTTATGATGTATATATATATACAAAGCATTGTGGATCCTTCCTATGATAGGCCGTACGTAGGACCAATAAGATCATTGACTATGAGTATCTGTACCTGTAAGGCGTGGTGCTGAGCACGGTAAAACACACGATCAAACTACGTCAAAGAGTTTTCGAAAGTCAGTCATACTATAGGATCTACAGGGAAGCGTAAAGGCACCCTAGGTTAGAGGTACAGGCTGTAGTAACCTGCTTGTCCTTACATGACTTCGTAGTTCCAGAGTTGACTGGCCTTAGGCTATCTATAGAACGTAGGTGGGTGGTGGGTCAGTATGCGAACCATATTTGTCAAACGGATTCTAGTGACGGATAATGCAGTTAAGGTACGTGAAAGGAAGGCTTGCTTTGCTAATCCTCGGTAAGCCCGTGTGGGTTCCTCGGATATTCTCAGGTGTGAAATGGTCCAATGGCTTAGGTGACACGATCGTTCGGGAGTGCGAAGGTCTCACAGCCTTAAGGATCGGTTTACCCTTTGCCGTATGCAATGACGAGAGGTGGGGTCGAAACAAATAGGGATCCATAACTAATTATTCCCGCCCTAGGCCTTGTAGGTTCAATTGTGTGTTCGGCCGTGGGTTTATTCTATATCATCATACTTATACGGGGGTACTGCAACGAGAAAAAGTGGGCGAACGTACTGAATTCCCCGCACGGTGACGGACCTGAGATCCACCTCCACGATCGACTGAGGTCATGAGAACCGGTTTGGTAGCGCGGGAGGCTTAGCGTATATGCTCCTGAGGTGCTTGGGAAACAGAGCCAACGCTTCCTTCGGTGGGGAGTCAAGGTGCTGGGCAACAGTAGGTAAGGTAAGAGTGTGGCTCAACCTAGGCGTTATATAGGTAGCGTGATGTTGTCCCAATGAGCCACTACCTCGTCAAGCTGGTCCCATACCCATTGTCTTACACTTTCAAGCTCGGGAACGATTAATGGATTGGCCGTGGGCTGGGAGCCTGTACCTGCAAGATCCGATGGGCGGCTTTTGCCAAACAAACAAAGTGATCCCCATCGGTGGTAAGAACAGACTGGCTGACCGAGTGCACAACACCCTCCCCCCTTTAAGCCTGAATCTGTTCTCTCCCCTGCCTGCCTGAAAATACAAACCCAACACCAGAGATTAACAACCCACTATTAAGATCCCAGCCTTATCTTATGTATTCATTCCCGATTTCATGCATGCTTGATCCTTTCCCTATTTCTTTCCCACCCAGTATTGACGTGTTCCAACTGCTAAGTCAACTTGCTTTATTGAGTCTACTGCTGTTCTGTTTCCAACTATCTCTTTCTTTCTGTCCGAGTGGTCTATTTGGTCCTGTTTCATTGTCTAGGTGTTGGCCGCTGTGGAATCCGGTTATTCAGGTACGGAGTCTGTTCATCCTCGTTCAAAGGGGCCGTATCGAAAAAGGCTAAGCATCGCTCGTGGAGTCTGTTTCATTAGAGTATCCCGTTAGGTTTTCCGTATTTCGGTATTTTGAGTTGAAGTTGGAATGCTTCGGGTAGTAAGCATATTGTATGTACTTCATTTCCCTATTATTCATCTTCTGAGTCGAAAGATGCCATCATCCATCAGAAGAGAGAGAGTTAGCTATGGCATGCATTGCCCAAAAAGAATGTGGAGAGGACCAAGGTCCCGGAGGGGCTTGCGCTTCCTAGTGCAAGGAAGGGTCCTGTTTTCAGATTCTGCTTTTTTCTTGAGAGTCGCAGGTTACAAAGAGCCATTCCTCCCTCATTCACTTAGGTTGGTAGCTTCTATGTAAGCTTCCTTTGATTGAGATTTGCTTTCATTTCAGTTCCTTTGCATTTCAAGCTAGAATAACATGAAGTCTTGAAGACATATAACCATAACCCTTCACGTATACGTACATCCTCCATCCTTTCAAGTGAGTCTCTTTCTTTATTATAGTAGTGCCCCCTAAGCAGCTGGTTTTCTAATGCCTCGCAACAAGCTTCATCAGGAGGTGGGGACCGGAGCAATATACACATTTTCTTATTAGGCCAAGAACCTTTATTCCTTCAAGGTAAGAACAAATCGGGTGAGACCGAAACCTGCCTAAACCCCGTTATGCTGCCACCTGCCTGATTGGATGGATTAATGAAAGGATGGAAGGATGGAATCACCTTTCATGCCATAATTCATCAATTTGGCCTAATAACACCGCTACTTCTTTACCCCGATGGATCAATATGCCTAAGACCCCTACAAATAAGGACCCCTACAAATAAGGGGGGCGAGGTACGTTAAGTGACTCAGCACCTCCTTGCCACTAGGAAAGCGCAAGCCCCTCCGGAACCTTGTGTTTCCCATGGGATCACTGTAGGAGAAAACCAATTGATTAGTCCCATTGGCTTATTCCCTTCTCTTATCTCTTATTTCCTTTCCTATTTCTATCTCTTCCTATCTCTTATCTCCTTTATTTTCCTTTCCTTTCCCCCTTCCCCTCCCTAACCCCCTCCCTAGCCCTCGCTTCCGCTTACGCTTCCGACTCCCATCCTTACCATATGATCCTCTGATTGTCTGAACCTAATCTCTGACAATGATCCTTTCCTTTGTTCGCATGAAACTTTTCCCTGGTTTTTTCCAAAAAAAAGAGAACAACACCTTCTTGGAAGGCGACTACTTGCCTTTTCTCTCTCTGAAAGAGCCCATCCGCAAAGGATCCACTCTCTGAAAGAGAGAAACACCTATCCCCCTACCTATCTCTGAAAGAGCGATCCGCAAAGATCCCACTCTCTGAAAGAAGAGAACAACCTATCTCACGGAACGCACTTCTGAAAGAGAGAACACCTATCTTTCTAACGGAACGCAACTCTCTGAAAGAAAAGAACACCTATCTCTCCCCTATTCTTTTCTTTTCTTCTCATTGAAGACGGGCTTAAATATCGGACCAACCTGAAGAAGCTACGTTCTTTTCAAAATTGGCCAGATTCTAGGTGGTCTTTAGAGGAGAAATTTCTCGATATATTATATATGCTGCACCAGTTTGAAATTCAAGGATGTTCTTCTTTTTCAATGTGTTAACCAAACCAAGGTGCGAAAGAAGCTCCCACCGCGTTCCGCCTGTGCCTTTCTTTTTCAATGGAACCAAACAAGATTGCCTTCTTTTGTCAGTCAATGCCCTTCACCATATGAATAGTGAGTGTGCTAACGCACCCTCTCCCCTCCTCTAAAAAGTAACCAAAGGCAGTCGAGTGTGGTTACGCACCCTTCACCATATGAATAGTTGAGTGGCTCCGCCCCTAAGTCATATTGGGCCTTTCTAATGCGGCCAGCCTTCATATTCATATATTATATTATGTCATTACGGTCATGATCGAATTCATACCGATCTTCCTGCCTGAATAGAGATAGGTAATTCACGCTTTAGAGATCATGCATATCTTATATATGTCATTATGCTATTTTGAGAGATCGAATCAAGTCAAAGTTCGGCAAAGCGGCCTGAACTCTAAGAACTTTGAGAGAAGCGGCTCCTCGGCGAGACAAACACCCGTTAAGAAGCTAATTTCCCTCCGAGCTTGAGAGCTAGGGGTTCAGCCCTATCTCCAAACATATATAGAGACAGACATGTGGCTTCGGCTACGCTTACGAACTTTCTCTTATCACTACCACATGGCTCATATTATTAACTACCACCATAACAATGACTGGTCTTTCTTCTCTCAGTAGGAAATCCAACTATCATTATATATGTCATTACGCAGCCAATGAATTGGATTCAAGTTCATTGACTTATTGGTGCCCCTTCTCAAATAAGTAACTAGCGTTGGTCGGAGCGATGCGGCCTTATTAGTCGAGCGTTCGTACCTCACCCTGCCGGGGGCATCCTCTTCCTTCTTCCTCTCCTTATAAAGGTCCTTATCAGTCGAGCCCCCTTTCGGGTCCTTGCACTAGGAAGCGCAAGCCCCTCCGGGTCCTTGCCCTCAAATTCTGTTTCGAGAAAATAAGATGAATGCCCCACCTCACGGACGAGACCCCATTGCCCCAAACCCGACTACCTTAATCTACCAATCACATATGGTGATCCCCTTCCCTACCACCGGCCGGGTATATTGCCAACAGAGTGCACAGAAAGAAGAGATGGATAACCCTAAACTGGATACAATGAAAATAAGAAATTGGTACCCCACATATTCTTTACGCACCTTTTCAACCTTTCCACTCCACACCCCGAGCTGGATACCCGGAAACTGGTTCGAGCCAATCAAATGGATTTTCTTCTTACTAAACATTGCCTTTTGAGAGCATTTACCTTGTTTAGCCGATTCGATTGACTGGTTTCGATCCCAGGATTTCATGCAAGTACTCTATGCTGACACTCAATGCCAGGTGTGCTGTAGATCCCAGAGTTGATACACTCGATACCAATACTCGATTCAGGTTGGTAGTCGATCCCAGCAGCAGGTTGGTAGTCGATCCCAGCAGCAGGTTGGTAGTCGATCCCAGCAGGGAGACCATGACAGTCATAGATCGGGGATTAACAGTTCAAACAATGTTATGCCTTACTTACAATGCACCCGTTTAGGATCGATCTTGACAGACAGACACATGGTTCTTTAACGCTAGGAAGGAAGGTTGGGCCACAAAGCGAGCGAAGTGGAGCTTAATAGTGATTTTTGATTGATTGATTGATAGGACCCATCTTACAGGAAAGGCGTATCCATTATTCACCACGTCCCCATCATTTACTGACAGACTAATTAGCTTCTTACTTGATCCTTATCTCACGTCCCCCTCATTCCCAGATTCAAGCCCAATCATACCCATACATACTAATTAGCCTTCTTACTTGATCTTAGCGCTCACGTCCCCATCAACTCCACATCTCACGGCCCCATCGAGGTCTAAGCTCACTCCCCATCGAGGGCTAATATAGTTCTACCAATGTTCTCTACCCTCGAAACTTCCCTCTATCTCCACCTCTCATAGCTGGTCATTGCCTCAGGGTGCGGTCATTCCCATAGCAGCTTGTCATTTACAGTCTCATTGCTTTAAGCTCTAGTCAGTGCCAAGTAGTCAGTGCAACCAGTCATAGTCCAGTCATATATTGCCCCGATCATAGCCAGGAGGTCCTTGCCAGCCGGGAGTCATAAGCCGGGAGTCCTTGTCATACTGCCCAACTGATAAGGAACCTACGGGATGACACTTACCGCGACGGAACCGTCAGGTTCCTACCCCGAGTGGATGCATGGAATGATTATGCCTTACATATGTTAATTCACTTTTCGAGGACCCGCCAGACATAGTCCCACCCTAGCCAGACATAGAACTCTACCCTCTACCTATACAGAACCATATATCTCTACCTCGAACTCCTCGACCTCGAAATGGAACCATGGGAATGTTACTACATTCGCTGACGGCCTTTACCAATAAGGAAAAATGGAATGTTACTACCTCACTGCACGGGTTCCTACCTGGGCTGGGATACTCAGCTTGGCTACTCTACTCGGGCTACTCTTCTCTACTCTACGGGGCTGGATGGGCTGGATGGAAGGAAGGGTAGAAGGGTAGTAGTTGATGAGTTGTCTAGTGTTTCACTAACTTCCGCAACATGTTCGAAGAATATCGTATACAAAGAGATATCTCATTCATTCATGCATAATGACATATATAATATATGCATTGTCAAAGGATTGACCTTATCAACTCGTAGCGGTCCTTGCACTCGGAAGCGCAAGACCCTCCGGACCTTCCTTATTTCCTTGCCTATATTTATGGATTGAAAATACTGTCCATTACGCCTACTTCTCTTCCTGCCCTAATAGTAAGTTACGCCTGCCTTCATTTACGCTTGCTTCTCCTTACTGTCTTATATATTAATTGATAAAGCCAGGAGCGCCGGCAATGTGGTATTTCTTCCTCATGAGCGAGCGATAAACAGCCAGCCTTCCATATCTAGTCGATCGAGTGATAAAGCATCATTAATTCCATTTATGCATATCCATTTATACATTGATTCTAATATATTACTCTATATCCATATATAGATTGAGACTAATGGATATATACCTATATATATATATATATATACGTAGCTAACCACCTGAGCCAGCTCGAAAGAGGACCATGTACAATCCCCCCAGTTTGGTTCTTCAAAAATCACCGAGTACGAACGCACATCTGGGCCGTCGGGTAGCTGCTCACCATTCCGAAGTATATATATACGGTTCCAGAAATGAAATTGCTATTCCCAATCCAGACAAGACACTTATTTGTTCACGAAACGCTTGTCATTCCATAGGATCTCCCATTCGTGAAAAAGGCCTTTTATTATCCGTAAATACCAATTCGTTATCCGATGATATAGTGGAACAAATGGCTACGAAAATCGATCGAAGCTGTATAAATGATTATCAATGGAGGATCGGGGGTTTTTTGACCAATTCTTCGAGTATGCATCTATTTCCGATTCCGAGAAAGATCCGTCTTTCACGTTCGAGGAATAGGAAGATCAATTTTTTCGGAGGATCCGGCCAACAACCAGATCGTGTAGTAATAATGAATGCAGATAGGGAGTCCTCGGTCATACTCGAAGCTGATCGATTACAAATACCTATCGTATCTTTGGTGGATTCGAATATCCCATTGGGATTATATAGAGGAATAACTTATCCCATTCCAGCGAATGATTCTATACAGTTCGTATATCCATCTCGTAATTCGATCACGAAAACAGTTCCTCCTGAACGGGGAAAAATGCAATGGATGAAGGAGGGGAGAACGACTCATCGATCAACTTCTTCCAATGAGAATTACCATTGCATGCACCAATCTACAAGTCGATGAGATCGGTCGAGTGGTCCCAGTTGGAGATGGGTGTCTGTCTATGGATTGAACAAGATTCCCCATTTGGTTGGAACACCGCTGGTTCGTTCCTAATCGTGGTGGTCGGTACACAGCAGCCAACGTCCCTCCCGACTTACTCGATCTTCTCTTTCCTTACTCGATCTTCTCTTTCATCTTTCCTCGACTTACTCCTGTATCAATACGTTACGCCACCCTCGAAGGTAGAACGAAGATCGGATAGCTTATGCTCTTGCCCAAGCGACCGTGATCCTCTTCCTGGCCTGAAGCTTCCTCCTAGGCAGAGCCCCCGCAAGCAATCCAGCCCAGCTTCGATCTTGATCTCCATTCATCTCCTCTCATTCATCAACCCCCGATCGGCACCTACCTTATGGATGGATGCCGCTTGCCGCCAACCTTTCATGATTCGATCAAACCTTTAGTTGATTCGATCAAACCTTTAGTTGATTCGACCAACCTTGAAAAGAACGTTAGCTTAGAGGTAGGCTATACCTGAAAACCGGAGATAAAGAGAAAACCTTAAAACCGTAGCAACACGTGAAGTATTTGATGCTCCGGAGCCGCCTTATAGAGTTGACCCAAGGTCCCTTTCGAAATGCCAACCTTGCAGCGTAAGGATCTTCAAGCTCTATTGTAGTTCCACACATCAATATAAGTAGGTTTCATTTTACTTAATTGGGTGGGGGGGCTTGAGAGGTGCGCAAAAGGAGGTACCCATGCTACCATGCCGTATCTAGCAACCAACGGGAAGAAATGGTGGTAGTTATATATGAGCATGTGGTAGTTAATGGCTTAATCAGCTGCTTATTCAATGTGAAGCACGATCAGCAAGCCTTGGCCCAAGTGATCAGGCCTGGGCCAGCGTAACACCTACCGAGAGCAGCTGAACCAACCGAGGGATTGGCCTTTCTTGAAATCGCCTTTGCTTTGGATCGCTAACTCAGGCCCAAGTAAGGTGGTGGTATGCCTATTTCGGATCTGACCTGGGGATCTATTTCCTTGACTTGGTTGGCCTAACTTTTCATTATGCACCGGAGTCTAGATGGAAAGAAAGCGGATATCACGTATTCACCGGGAACCGCCTTCCTTTATTTAGATTCCCCCGCCTACCGCGGTGCAGCGGACTAAAGGGTTGGCTTTATCAATCTCTCTAACCGGTATCATAAGAGTCGTTAGTACCGGTAAGAGCCATGACCTTCAGGGTTGGCCTAAGTCAGATCATTGACAAGGTTCGAAAAAAGGGGTCCCTACCGAGGTGAAATGAGAGCACCCCAAGATCTATTTGTTAGTGAAATGTGATAAAAGGTATGCTTTTTGAAGTACTTATTCCCTGATGGCAAGATGGCGTAAGACGGCAAGATAGCGTTGGCAAACCACCGCAACATATATAATGGCAATCGAAAGAAATCAATAGAGATATATCAGATTGCAAATTGAAAACCACTGAATCATATATAATAGAATATTGATCGAATTGGCTTTGAGGGGAAGAAATATGGGTAAGTAAGTCGCTCGCTACCTTACCTTCTGACTGATTCTGGTCTTTTCCGGTCATTTCATGACGATCGGTAATGTTCATGACCTTGATCGATCGCATCGTTAACACGGAGCAGGGGGCCCCACTCCAAGCCAAGTGAGATCCGCATCGCATCACCAATCGGTCGGATAGTGGGTGAGCTGCTGTCAAAATAGTAGTAGTAGTTAGTAGTGGTTGACAGGATCGATGCGGCTTCTTGAAATATATATATAGGGGTCGGGGGTATGTCATTTATCACACTCTTTCTCGCTCGATGCAATATTACATATAGAAGAAAATCGCTTCGCGTTTCGATTACATAAGAGGCCGCAGAGCTCTAGATCTATATTCATTTCCTGCGCCCCCTCCCTCCATTTTCCTTCCCCTATATTTGATAAACGCGAAAAGACGACGATCTCGCTCGCGGAAAAGGAGCAGGAGGAGTCAGTATCCTTCCGAAATCGATCGAAAGATTATGAAATACACAACGAGAGAAAGTTGCCTACGGGGAAAAGCACCTAGACAATTCACTTTTGGTACAGAGAAGTCCGCTGGGAGAAATCCATCGGGGCGTACTACGGTTCTTCACCGAGGGGGTGGATCGAAGCGATTGCAGCGAAGAATTGATTCGAAACGAAGCACTTCACCTATGGGCATTGTGGAAAGGATCGAATATGACCCAAATCGTTCCTCTCGGATTGCTTTAGTACGATGGATCTCCGGGGTGCTGCTACGCCGCCAGAGTAGGACTTGCTGCAACACTCCGCGTGAGATCCTCGAACCTACTATGGCCACCATCGGCGGCCTATTTTCGTTCTCCTCCCTACCCGTGGAGATCAAGGACGTTTTATTACCCGCCCTCTCCTCTCCAGAGGCCCAGAGAGAGGCTGCAACTTCCCCTTCCTTACGCTCTTTGGGTTTACCAAGGATAGCGGTAGTTGGGGCGAAGCCCGCTTTCTTCGCTCCGCGAATGAGAGAAGAACTCTTTCAGAAAACAAAGTTCTCTCTTTGCGAGGTCCGAAGGTGGGGAGCGCATAGCGTTCGGAGGGCGCATAGGATAAAACGTAAAGCAGCGCTTTCCCGGCAGAGTGATTGGCGGCAAGAAACTTTCAGGCTTGTTGAAGCTGCTGAGCATAACGAAGCAAGGCCGAAGGCGGATCAAGGGCCGAAAGCGTGCAAAGTCGATCGTGCACCTGTCGTGTGACCCGTTGGTCTTAAGCAATGTATTTTGCGAAGCGACCCCCGAGTAATTGAACTTCGATCGGATGCGGGTATCCAATCCCGCCGCTGGGATGCCCAGCTGATTCCTGGGCCTTGACAAAAGAATGGCCGGCCACCCTTGCCTTGACGTTACAGGAGCAAAAGGCCCGGGGCGTAGCAGGATGAACCAATGTGTGTGAATGAGTGTAAGCTTCGTTGCCCGAACGCGATTGGTGCTGACCACACTAGACTCGGGGACCTGCTGGTAGCAAGAGAGGCCAGGCGGTGACGATTGAGAGGTTGTCACTGAGCATTCCTAGCCACACGGGAAGAGAGGTCAAATGGCAAGGCCATACGCTCGTGGGGCTCCTCGCGGAGTATAGCTCACATCCAAACATCTGATTGGGGAACGGGGCAACGCCCATGAAGCTGAAAGGAAAGGCCTGCCAGGCCGTATGCCCATGGGTGCAGGATTCTTCGAAAAAGCCGCTGGCTGACTCGGAGACCCAGGACCTTAGCTTAGCAACGAGAAGAGATGAGCAGAATTACCATTCTAGCTTATTCCCCGAATGCTCGGGATTGCTTCCCTTCTTCACCTTACGTTGTCAGGTGAGCGTCTTTCAATTTACTTATTGGGTGGGGGGGCTCGAGCCACGTCCTCGCCTTCCTTTCGTCAGGCGAGCCCCCTTGCCTCGCCTTCCTACCGCATCCGTTTAAGGATTCTCAGGATCATCACTCTCAGGATAGGGAGAATTCTCGGGGAGATCCCCGAACCCCCGTTACCGCTCTCTCTTTCTTTGCCACTAACACTACCCCTCCTATATGAATATCACTAGAACCTCTCTCATCATCACTAGGAAACATATCTAATCCTATCATTCCCCATAGAAAGCTTTATGTCTTTTCTTACAAGGGGCATTAGGAGCGCTAGCTAGTTACTTATTTGAGAGGGGCACCCAATTGAACTTGAATCCAATTCATTGGCTGCCCCTCTCAAATAAGTAACTAGCTAGCGGTCGAGCCTGCTTCCTTGATGCTTATTGGGCTTATGGTCGAGCAACTAAAGTTCCTCTCCCTTATAATTCATGCATAATGACATAGAGAATATATGCTTTGGCGGAGGTTTTCACATCTTTCTCTCCTCTCCCTCTCCTCTCGATGGCGGCCCTCTCCTCTCGATGGCGGCCCTCTCCTCTCCTTATCAGTCGAGCCCCCTCTCCTCTCCTTATCAGTCGAGCCCCCTAAAGGGTCCTTATTAGTCGAGCGTGCTTACGCACCCTAAAGGGTCCTTAACAGTCGAGCACCTAAAGGTCCTCTCCTCTTGGGTTTACTTATTGCCCCACCCAATAAGTCAACCCTGGGTCGAGCACCTAAAGGTCCGTGTGCGTCTAGTCCTCTGAAGGGTCCTTTAACAGTCGAGCATGCTTGCGCATCCTAATGCGTCCTTAACAGTCGAGCACCTAAAGGTCCTTAAGGTCGAGCACCTAAAGGTCCTTATGGTCGAGCACCTAAAGGTTAGGGTTTACTTATTGTGTTGGGGGGTTAACAGTCGAGCATGCTTGCGCATCCTTAACAGTCGAGCACCTAAAGGTCCTTAACAGTCGAGTGTGCTTACGCACCCTTTGGTCGAGCGACTACGTACCTCAAAGTCAATACGTTATACGCCTTAAGTCTTCACTTCCTCATCTCCAAGAAAGCCTGGACTGGGAAAGAAAGGACCTTACTGATCGACCCTGTGTTAGATCTCGTTTTGGGAGGCGGGGGCAGGGTTCGAACCTGCAGTCTTCAGGTCATGGGCCTGACGAGTCGACCAATTACTCTACCCCGCTATCGTTCTAAGCCAGGATCAAACTATTTGTTTTGAGTATGATCTATTTTGAGCATCAAATGCCCTCTCCCCTCCTCTCAAATAAGTAACCAAAGGCAGTCGAGCGTGCTTACGCACCCTCACCATATGAATAGTGAGTGACTCCGTCCCTTTTCTTTCAAAGGGGAAGTGCATTGAAGACCTAACCCATCTTAAAGGTCATTGCAAAGATGATGGACACCTATCCCCGCTAATACAAGACCTTTCCGCAGAGAGACCTCGGTTGAGCAACCCCGATCTTTCTTGTTGCTGGCCATTTTGACTTCCCATTCCATCGGCTTTCTAACGGCGGATGCGATTTCGACTAAGTAGAAACCGGCAGGTCGAGATCTTGAAGAAAAGTGCGTTCAGTTGTTTCATGCCTTTTTCCTCATTTGGGAGCTATATCCTCTAAAGAGTGCACTGAAGCCGCCCGCCTCGTTCCCGCGAGAGAAAACCCTCTCCCCTCCTCTCAAATAAGTAACCAAAGGCAGTCGAGCGTGCTTACGCACCCTCACCATATGAATAGTGAGTGTGCTAACGCACCCTCTCCTGGACAGTCGAGTGTGCTAACGCACCCTCACCATATGAATAGTGAGTGACTCCGTCCCTTATCCCGAATCATATTGACCCGGCCACAAGGTCAAGAAGAGTTGGTGACCGGGCCGTCTTCCTGAAGAGGTAACCCCTTTCAAAGATATCCCGTTCGTCGAGATCTCTTATTTTCGGGTAGATAACCTATATGAGAGGTCAATGCATAAATGTGTAAACCTATCTCCAAGATCAGTGCTTCAATGACGGGCACTTACGAAAGAGAGGGAGGTCGAGATCTCTACAACCCGATGGAATGGCTCTGCCCATTTCCCATCCATCTATCTATCTATCTTTTCAACCTTTCCAATCGGAGCCGCTTCAAACTACTGAATTCCGAACCCCCAAATCCTTGAGTTCAGATAGCGTTAGTCCTTCTTGAACAACGAACAAAAGGTGCGTTCTGACTCGCATGTAGCATTATGCGCGCAGCATCCACTGTGTTCAAAGAAGGGACCTATTTCACTGCACTTCGTTCCCTACTCAATAGTCTAGATCCCTGGCCTTTTGCCTTTGGAAGCGGCCGGAATAGAAATGGTCGGGTCAACCTATGGTGTATCAGTTGTTTCTATCCATAGCGCAGCACCGGGCATCTAGGTCATTCGTCAATAGGAAATAACCGCTAGAACATCTTCGTGCGAAAGCTTCCCATTTGCCAGTTGTTCCTGTTCCTGGGTGTTGATTGAAGCGACTCCAGCCCGTGTTTCGTTGCTTCGTTCTTCCCCCGAAATCGAGTTGAGGCTATTCTCTCTCTCCGGTTCCGACTTTGGAAAGGTTGGAAGATCTGGTCAAAGAAGGTGCTAGCTTCGTAGACGTAGATTGGTTTCTCCCATGGTTCGATTCGCTCCGAAAGAAGGTGATAGCCCTGTAGATCGCTCCCTTCCCATTGCTCTCGTTCGTCATGGTCCTTCCCATGGTTCGATTCTTCCTATGGTCCTTCCCATTGTTGGAAGAAGCGGTCTGCCCGCCCCACCTATACACGATCGATTAGCCATGAGCAGGTCGAAGAGAGCTACAACATCCGAAGGGGGGCCGGTTCAAAAGGTAAGGGATTAGGGATGGGAATAGAGAAAAAGAAGATTGGGAGGTGATAACACTTTGATATTATATACGTATTAAAAACCCCGTCACATTGATTTCTCAATTCAACATTGATAAGGGGATGCCCTTCTGGGCAAAGAGCTAGTTCCGCTGGTGAAGATCAATTGCATATAGAGCATGCATATCTATAGGTGCTAAGGCATGCGGTACGTGGGCATTCGAAATGTAGAATGGGTCCCGTGATGAATCCCAACCGAGTAAGCTAGGTGATAGAACTAAGCGATGACTAGCGGAGGGATTATAGGTATGGATGACTACGCGGGTTAACTACAGAAGGGGAGGTTGGGGTGCAGATGCGGGGTGCGTGGGCTGAGCATCTCAACTAAGCCAGGTATGGGTGGGCATAAGTGAAGTAGAAGGTGGGATGCTCCCGAATGGGAAAAGGTTGAATGCGGCGGGGGATGGGAAATACCATGCACGTGCTAAGGACAGCCCAATCCATCACCAGGCATACATACATATTTCTCCCACCCCAGCTGGGGTAGCAAATCCATTAGTTGTGGGAACATCTTCCGATTGAATGAACAAGGTTTACGATTCTGCCCCGTCCCCACTAACCAATATAGACCACAGAACAAATATCACGTTTACTGGTCCACACGACTTCGGGCAAATAGAGCAGCTATAGCGGTATAACTCGGATCTAACGGAATCAGTTTGGGGGTGATGAGTGGGTGAAATGTAAAGCTACGGACGTATATGAGACTTCTATACATAGTTTATGGGACCCTTTAGCGGTGATTCTCGATCCCGCCCGTCATCTTGAATTGAAAGCCAGCCCCCACTCACTCGAAAACCAGGAATGACCGCTAAGCCACCGAAGACGGAAGAGTTGCTATTTTGGTTTGTGCGGAATTGAAGTAACCCGAGCAATCAATGAGTTAGTGTTGGGAGGGAGGGGAGGAAGATAGAATAGGAGCAGCAACCACGAATGCCTTGTTCGCAAGCAGAACCAGAGAGATACGTTATGTGCTATAGTTCGGTGATGTACTGCTTCCGGGATCACTAAAGGTAATTCCTTATTACCGTTAGCAGAATCTTGTGAGTGAAGGAGGATTGGATTGAGCAACCCATCTTTCTTCGGGAGTTACCTATCTTTCTTAAGGTCTTTTTTTTGCCCAATCTGAGTCTTGATACGCCTCGGAAGGGAGGGGGAAAGAATGGCTTGATTCTCTAACAAACATTTAAGGTTAGTAAGGCCGCTCTATTGCTAAATAGAGGATTCTGGTCAAGAGATCGCTGGATGGAAGGCTTCCAGAAGAGATTCTCTTTGAATGTGAAGGTGAGCAGTGATCTCAGATCTTGGATTACGAAAAGCTTCCATTTAGATGTAATTACTGCAAGATTCACGGTCATTTGATCCGGGAATGCCCGTCTAGGGCTAAGGTCACCCTAAAGAGGAAAAGCCCTAGTGCTGCTTCTCCTTCCACACTGGATCGACAAGTTTATGGTCCCTCTGGATCTGATTGCATGGGTATGGATCCAAAGGTTAGTGTGGGCAAGAATCTTCCTGCAGCAGAATCACCAGAGCTGGATCCAAGGGTTAGTGTGGGCAAGAATCTTCCTGCAGCAAATTCGCCAGATCCGGATCTAAGGGTTGAGAGTAGAGTGGAGGATTTGGAGGAACCTTGTTCTCGGAAGAACAAGCGGCTTCGCACCTTGTGTAACTGCTCAGAAGGATATGCTTCTGTTTATCAGATCGGGGATAAGGATTGCAGGGTGCGTTAGCACACTCGACTGTCAAGGCCGCCATCGCCTATATTATTTAGGGGCGGAGCCACTCACTATTCCGATGGTGAGGACCGGTAGGGGCTCGACTGTCAAGGACCCTTTAGGGTGCGTAAGCACGCTCGACTAATAAGGACCCTTTAGGGGGCTCGACTGATAAGGAGAGGAGAGGGGGCTCGACTGATAAGGAGAGGAGAGGGGTCACTCACTATTCATATGGTGAGGGTGCGTAAGCACGCTCGACTGCCTTTGGTTACTTATTTGAGAGGAGGGGAGAGGGTGCGTAAGCACACTCACTATTCATATGGTGAGGGTGCGTAAGCACGCTCGACTGCCTTTGGTTACTTATTTGAGAGGAGGGGAGAGGGTGCGTAAGCACACTCACTATTCATATGGTGAGGGTTTTACAGCCCTCTACTTCTCTAATATATAGATATAAGGAAGGGGCAATAAATGAGAAGGGTGAATCAGGATCATATCTGTCTGTTATATAAGGGTTGGTTAGGATCATATCTGTAGGTAGGGATCGAGGAGCCTAGCCTACAGGCAGGCCGACCAAAGGGAAGGGAGAAGCTCGCAACCTTATTCATGCCACTTGGCATGATCGGGGAAAACGGGGTTCGAACCCGCGACTTCTGGCGTGACAGACCAGCACTCTAACCGACTGAGCTATTTCCCCCTTCCAGATTCGGCCCCCCACCCAATAAGTAACTCAAGGTCGAAGGTTTCAAGCTACGCATCCTAGTAGCAAACGCCGGAGACCTACCTCGCGTAGAAGTACTTTGGGCGGCGTTTTTGAACTAAACAAGACACTTCGCGTTTCCACCCTCGCCCTCTTAATGACTTATTGGTTAGTGGGGGTATTTAGAGCGGCTCGTTTGCTCCTCGCCCCTATTAGGACGTCCCTGGGGATCGTGCTGCTGGTCATGAATTATATACGTAATTACGCTTTAGCGAACAATGTTGGGCATATGTCATTATGCATTTCTGATTCTTTTCTTCGACAATGCTGCTATGGGCATATGTCATTACTTACGCTTTAGGCTCTCATAATCGATCCATACCTAATATCGTATACAAAGAGATATCTCATTATATATGTCATTATGCTTTTTCACTTTTCTTCCAGTCATGATGCGCAAGCAGGCTCGACCATAAGCCCACCACCCAATAAGCATCAAGGACCGGCAACGGGGCTCGACTGATAAGGACCCTTTAGGGGGCTCGACTGATAAGGAGAGGAGAGGAACTTGAGTTGCTCGACTGTTAGGGTTTACTTATTGCCCCACCCAATAAGTAAACCCTAACCGGCAACGGGGCTCTCAATCTAAGGAGAGGAACTTGAGTTGCTCGACCAACCTAAGGAAGGATGAATGTTTTACCATGCTACCAACCACCTGGACACCCACTTTGATAGACCCTAACCGGCAACGGGGCTCTCAATCTAAGGAGAGGAACTTGAGTTGCTCGACCAACCTAAGGAAGGATGAATGTTTTACCATGCTACCAACCACCTGGACACCCACTTTGATAGACGACCGGCTGATCTGAACTTAGATATTGCAGGCTTGCTTAGTTAGTGGGGTCCGTGGGCACAGCATTGCTACCTTTACTCGCATTACTTAAGTGTTACCACCAACCTAGATTTACGACTTACCCCACTTAGGAATCCCCAAACTTACAGCGTTGGACGGACGGGGCTTCCCATAGAGCTAGCTTTTTGACCGCCTTCCAGACAGCAGAGCATTCACAGGAATCACACTTGCTGAAAGGAAGGACAGATGGTGGTGCCACTATTCCTATTGTTCCGGCCGAGCCTTGCCCAGGATACGATTCAGAATTACCAACTGCTTGAGAGGAAGAGCCCTACTTGTTGCACTTTTCTTTGACTCTAACAACCCACCTTTACTCACCTACCTGAGACTCACTTATCCTACCTCATACCCAACCTAGTGCTTCAGGTAGTTCAACAAGGTAAGCTACTGACTCTGCCACTACTAGGTCACCTGGTCCGGAAGCTGCCTTAGCTGCAGTTTCTACCGCCTCTATTGCCTTTGCCTCTCTCTGTCTCTGCTTTAGGTGGTCCTAGAACTGGATATTCAATGCGTGAAAGGAAGGTCTAAGTGGAAATTTGATCTCCACCAAATACCAAGCCCGATGCTAGTGAAAACCTAGGTGGTAGTTTCCCATATGTGGTGGCTCGTTCTCCTTCATGTGGTAGTTCGCCGTTAGGAAGTTCTCTATCTATTATGTAGTTCCCCATCACTAGGTGGCTATCCATCGCTAGGTGGTTCTCCACGTGGTTCTCCTCTAGATGGAGGCAGTGTCAGTTGTTCTTATAGGCTAGTATGTGAATCTGGGGACAAGGTAGGCTTCTATCTGGGGGCAGATCCAAATGCATATCCCGTATGACCAGCTAGCTTAGGATCAAAGATGATGATTATTTGTGGAAAGTGGCCGGATGCTTAACCTTGACCACCGGAGATTTAGATGCTCGACTGCTGAAAGAAGATGGAAAGCCGTATGAATGGTTCCCCTACCTCACCTGGCCGAAAACTTGGAAAAGTTAGATCATTATAGCTAGATTTCCCTCTGCTCCCATCTCTTACAACACGGAATGACGGAACATCGCTAGTAGGGTATTATATCGGAACAACTTGACTAGGAGCATCATAGGATGTTAGAAAACGCGCATATGCTGAAACATCTCTACTTAGAACATCTCCAATTGTCGGAACTAAGCTATTGTCGAAACATATGGAACTACTGGTTAGGGCACTCCAACTGGACCCGCCTCTGACACTGATGTTAGTGGGTCAACCGCCTCCTCTACCTCTGTTTCCGTCTTTGTCTTTGCCTTGACCTCCTCTGCGGGTTCCTTATCTGTATCTGTACCTAGCACTGAATCCGCAACATCTAGCTCTAGATCCAAGTAGGATCAATTTCATTTGTTTCTTTTGAACCAGCAGAAGATCCCCCAGCAGCTCAAGTATCAGTAGTGGTTGATACGGTTGAAGTTGAACCGGCATCCTCGTCATCACTTCCAGATCGAAACCCAATAGCAGCAGTTGTTTCACCCGTTGATCCGGAACCACTAGTAACCGTTTACATAGAGTCATAGATTCGAGAGACGATTGACCGAAATGAAAACCTTAAACCCTAGATGAAAGAGAAGCTAGCACTGAGATTTGCTCTCGATCCAGCCAGAAGGAATGCTATTGGGTGAGGTGCAGGCTTTCAATCATGATAAAGGATGCCTCTGCCCCTGCGATTGGTTCTTCAACCCTTGCTTTTGTGGGATCAACTGAGTCCGCTAAGTCTGCTTCAACAAGAGAAAAGCTGGTTATTATACTCGATTTGGAACTTATAGAACTGGAACTGAGCGAGGTGGTAGTGGTAAAGCCGTTACTGGACATGGATCAAGTGAATTAATGGATGAACCGGTGCAACCCCAATTGCTGCTGGCTATCGATCTCGTTCAACTGAATCTGCTTCGATTGGATTTGAATCAAGAGGATCTGAAATTGACTCTGTAACTAGATATGCTTTACGTAGATTGCTTCTCGAGGGTCCGCTGGATTTGGATCCGTTACTTTGACTCGATCAATGAAGTCAATTGGTGAAGCTGTAACATCTGCTCGAGCTGCATCTGGATATGGAACGGGCCATGCCCTTTTTCTCTGCACCTGCCTTTGCGGAATCAACTTTCATTCAGTATATTGACACGGGATCTATATCTCCCAACTACTGGGACTGGCTCTCTCACTCGAACTGGGACTGGTGACTAAGCAACTGGATCAACGGATTCTGGGTCAACAACCGGTTCAAAGGATGCAACTGTTAGGTAAACTTCAATGGGCGTTTCAACGGGTGCTACTTCAATTGCTTCTGGGAAAACAGGGTCATTAGCATAATCAACCGGCACATTCACGGGTTCTCCCAATCAATCTGCTCGAATTGACTCAGATGCAACTAGCATTGCCGTTGGTGGTTCTCGAAATGAAGTGGGCTCTGCCACTACTCCTCGAAGGGACGGATGCAGGGACTCCAACAGGGTCTTTGTATTGAAGGACATAATAGTATGGTATAAGACCGGTCCTTGCTCCACTTCCTTCATAGAGTGGCTAAACCCCTTAGCTTATATAGATAGGAGCTCCTTACCGAGTCGCTTAGATAGTTGCGAGCGTAAAGACTGGTGGACAATACCGTTAGCCCCCTGTTGCCTTTACTGCAGCGATCTGAGCTTCTAGGTTTTCAATGGTGAGTGAAACTGAAATCTTTGTCTATTTCTATAATACCACCTATGCTCTAGCTCCCACCTTTGGCTCATTCATCCGAGGTACGATCTTGCTTTCGAACTGCCTATTCTTCCGCTTTTGCTCGGTCAAATGCAACTGCTGGAGCAACTAGGTCAGCAGCTACCGAAGCTACTAGTTCATATGGTATTGATGGTGGTGCGACTTCAATTTGTGCTGGTGATGCTTCCTAAACTACCTACCTTAGCCTTAACTTTAGGTGACTTTGCTCCTAGGTCAACTGAATGAACAACTAGCTTTGGATCTTGACCTGCGTCTGGATCAACTGCTTTTGAAACGATTGGTACTACTGAAGGATGGGGGCAATGGTATCTATTGTTTTTGGTTGTTTAGGTCGAGAGTTCGACAGGCTCACGATGGCGGCCTTAGCAGTCGAGCCCCTCTTCTTAACAGTCGAGCGTGCTTACGCACCCTGTCGGTCCTCACCCTGCCGGCCCTCTCCTTGACAGTCGAGTGTACTAACGCACCCTCACCATCGGAATAGTGAGTGACCCCTAAATAATATAGGGCCCTTGATGCTTATTGGGTGGTGGGCTTTTGGTCGAGCCTGCTGTCGCACCCTTCTTCTTCAGGTGAACCATCCTTGCATGCTTCTGATGCTAGTGATTGAGTTCACTTTCTGGCTGGCTCTCAAAATGAAAGGAGTGCCTAAGCTTTTCAACAATACGGGCCCTTCACTTCGCCCAATAGAGAAGGCGGGAGCATAAGCATAGGTAGCAAAGAAAAGCGCATAGGTGGGGACAAAGCCCAGTAGAACAGAGCCAGTGAAAGAAGAAGAGGCACCAAAGCAAGCAGAGGCACCACCAGTGGCTAAGGTAGCAGGAGCAACAGTTGCATATTCTATTATTTAGCGAGTTTAAGCAGCAGAAGCAAGGTTAGCAGGAGCAAAAGCAGTAGTGCCTGTAGTTGACCCAGTGGACTCAGTAGCATATATAGAGCCATAGCCAGCAGCAGCCGTAGTGGATTCTGTTGAAGCAGCACGAAAAGTAGCACGAGCACTAGCATATCCAAGCCCAGCTAGCTACCTTGATGCAGCTGTAGATTCAGCAGTAGATTCAGTAGTGTTATTTCCAGATCGTGATCCAGATCCAGGTCCAGTAGCAGAAGTCGATCCGGTAGATCCAGTCGATGAAGCAGTTCCAAATCCATTACCCGTAGTAGGATCAGTAGTTCCAGATCGAGGTCCAGATGCACCAGAAGCAGAGCCAGTATATATAGCCACAGAAGTTGATGTCGTTGATTAAGCCATTGATCCAGCACTAGCATATGTTGTTTACCTAAAACCACCAGCACAAGTAGCAGATCCATATCCATACCCAGCAGCAGCATATCTAGCAGCAGAACCAGGTCAAGCAGAAGTAGATTAAGCATACGTAGACCCAGCAGCATAAGTTGGTCCAGCTTTACCAGCATACGTACCAGTTGTTGATCCTGTTGCTTATATAGAACCATATGATGTTGGGATGGCTTGGCTTAGGACCTTAGGACTTTGGTGGGCTAGCTCTGGTATTAGAAAGATGTGAACCAATGCCACCCTTGAACTAGTCAATTTCCCATCTCGATAGGCCCGCACTCTCTATCATCTTGACACGCCCCGTCTTTTCTTTATGAATTTCCCATCCTTGCAACACACTTTACTGAATGCTGGTTCTATCCGTGATACCACTACTTCTGAGAATCTGTTTGTGTTATTACATACATAAAGAATGACTGGAAGAACTCATTTGAAGCATTCGAAAGGGTTGGAACTGCATAGCTAGCTATCTAAAAGGGCGATGGTGGGTTCGGAAGGTGGGAAGAACTTCAATCGAAGGAAGCTGGTAGGGAGAAGCTGGAAGGAAGCTAGTTCAGTTAGAGAGGGACACCCCTCCTCAATATTCACCATGCCACCATTAGAATACTGTTTTACACTACTGCCCAACCCCAGTCCTTGCCTTCCTGGAACCCATTCAATCACTAATGCAACCATCAAGTACCCTTTAGGCTAGGCCAGCACTGAAATAAAGAAATCAATATCCCACCTCATGCTTTAGCAATTGCACTTATTAGCAAGGAGAACCCGTTGTACTTGAAAAAGGTGAAAGTGGCCATACAGCACAGCGCGTTCAAATGGCCTTTGTAGCGGTTTAGCACTCATCCATATATGTCAGACGGAAGGAGATTCTCTACTCAGGTCAGCAAAGCACATCGGCCTATATATATGCGTGGGCCCACCGAATAGTTCCTCTCGGTAAGCAGCCCCCCCCCTCTTCCTAGTATTACGTATAAAATCAAACCTTACCTTACCTTTACTCAGTCTCTTTTGCAGGCAGGCACTCTTACTATGAACCCTATACCCTACTACCTTACCTTATGAATTCTTCTTGGTACCACTATGACCTTCTGGGTTGGTTATCACCTATTGTTCCCACCGAGGAGCCTTGCCAATACGATTCAGGATGCGCAAGCAAGCTCGACAAACGCCCCCGCCCACCCAACAGGATACTATTTGATTCCCTTGTGCCATCTATCATGCATCATCTATCATATTGTATAGACTATGGTACGACCGATTCAACTACTCTACTGCTCAACTGGTCCTGCTCCCCTGCTCACTGCTAACAACATCTCTATTAGTAGGAAGGAGCCCAACTCCCAGGCCGAACAATCCAATGAAGGAGCCGCCTTCCTTCCTTTCTTCGGTGTGGGGCGGGTAGTCCTTTCCTTCATTCACTACCAAGGGAGCAAAGGAGGTAGGGAGACACTAAACAAATGACTTCCGGTTGATGGAGATCTCTTCTTACCGGGTGGGTTGGCTTCGCTCCTATATTTCTTTCCCTCAAAGAGCTCTGCTCAGGTAAGGATTGGGAAAGGTAGAAGGCCTATAGGCTACGAGGAGAAATAAGAGCCAGCTTAGCCACCAGCCAACTGAGACCTCGCTAGACCAAGCACCTAAGTGAGGTATTTATGAACTGGGAAGGAATGAGAGGCTCGAAAGAGGCAGGTAAGAGAGCAGGCTTAACCTAGCAATTCTCATACTCATACAGCAACTCTTCTCCATACTCATACCTCATCCTTGGGAAACTCCACTTACTCCTTGGGGACTTAACCTCAGCCAACCTCTTCAACCTTATTCTTTGAACCATCCTTACAATCTTCCTTCCTTCCTTGGGTACCTCATCCATACATACTTTGGTGGGACTAGCCTTGTAACAACCTATGCCTCCATCTTTCCTTAACCTCTGCCAGGCAGCCTCTGAACTAACCTATTATACCCTTTCCCTACCCTTACCCTTCAGAAATGCCTTTCTATAAGTAGGAGGGGAATAATTGGTCACCCACACTCAGTAGCCTCTGTTCTGATATGGTACTTCAGCTCGTTCTCTAAAATCATAATCTCGAGCTATTCTTAATTGGGTCCGAATATGAATCACGAGCATATGAATCTTACCGAGCATCTGAATCTTAATATAGCTTATCACCGTAGACCCCACCCGGATGATGAGAATTGCTATAGTAAGGCATGCAACCTTAACGGGGACAACATGAATGGGAACATGAATTGGAAACAACCTGGTAGCGGAGCTACTGGTTCTCGTAATGAAAGGGATAGGAGGCAAATAAATGCGTAGCGAGCGGCAGACAAGACAGGTAATGTAGGCCGGTCGGCTTATCCTTGCACTCGGAAGCGCAAGACCCTCCGGACCTTCTTTTTTTCGATCCAGAATTTGAAGTTCTTAATTCCACTAACATATCGCGCCTTTTACTTAATATAATGATTGTGGTAAATAAGAAGTTGCTGCCGATTCCAGTCACTTATATATAGCATTCCACTTATATGTCGCGACTACAACATAATCGTTCAAGTATTATAATATCAAAGCAACGCGGAGAGCGAATAATTCATAATCGTTCAAGTCTTAATTAATAAGAGGCTGTGCTGCGATTCATTCTTTCATTCAATTCTCCTTCAGATTTCATCCATGCATGCCGAAATCCAATTATCCCTCTTATTAGCAGAATAACTATTAGGAGAATTAGAGTTCCTCGGAGCCCATGGATGAATAGCCACTTGATAGGCCGAATGATGATAGAAAACCAATACCAAATGATAGTTAGCCACCACCGATACATGATGATAGTAAGTCCCAACACATGGGGAACTAACCACCTTAACCACCCAACGTATGGTTTAGTAGGCCATCCTTACTACGGTTTAGTACGGTTTAGTAGGCCCTTCTTAGGCATCACCTTCTCCCGTTGATCCAATTGTTTAAGTCTATCCAGCAGCAGCCCTGAACGATATGTTAGTTAGTAGATTCGGTTGATTCAGCAATTGGTTAAGCCGTTGATGAAGCATAAGTGGATTCTGTTGATCCAGCACACGTTGAAGCACACGAAGATCGAGAGCCAGAGCCTGACGTTCGTAAGCGAGATGAAGAGTCTGGATACAATGCAGCTAGAATATATACACCTAAGCTTTCTAGTGAGATTGCTAGATACATAGATACGAGATCGGCACTTGCTAGTAGATAAGTTGCACCCATCAGAGTGAACTGGGATTGCAGATACGAGATAAGCATGTTCCCGGCCGATCCAGATACTACAGATGATCATGGCAGAAGAATAAGAGCTGCAGCAATAAATAGCAAGACTTGCATTGATTGTGTTACTGTAGTCGCGTGAATCAACCCAGTAAATAGTCCTAGCCCAGCAGCTTAGATGAGTGAAAGGTGCGCTACTGTAACAGATGACTGCCGCATAGAGCAGAGAGATAGCTAAGGATACGCGTAACAAGATTGGCATTGATGACATATAAAGATAGCGGAATCGCTAGTAGAATGGAAACAAGTGTAATCATAAGCATTGCACACTAACTTACGGCATACTGTAATCATAACATCTCCATAGAATAATTAAGCTTATTGCTTTATCATGGACACGATATAAAATCTCTTAGTAGAACCATGAATCTAGGGTGGTATAGTGTGTCGTAATCCGGATGAAACTGATCTAGATAACTCATTGGTAAACCAGTATATAGTGGAGTGTATCATACAGGTACGCTTACTAACTACCTCGTGTTCTACTATATCTTTTGGATGTTTTCTCCTAGTCATGGGATGGAAGCACTTCACATAGAGCTGTTGGCTTGACCGCCTTCCTGACAGCACTCACAGGCAGACCTGGAATCATCACACTTGCTGAAATATGCTGGTACCACTATGACTACCGCTACGCCCCTGCCTTCCGAACCTTGACTTACTACTGCCTTAATCCCACCTTTCTTTATCAAGTGTGCTGCCTGCCCGTATCCACCCATTGATTCAGCCAGGAGTTGGGGGTACAGCACGAGCTCTTCTATTTATACTTTCACCTCATACCGTACCTTATTTCTTCTTATGGGTACCACCTATTACCTTCTTGTTTGTACCATGTTCCCGCCGAGGAGCCTTGCCGATACGATTATTCAATTAGAACTGCTGAGACCTACCCACCCACCTAGATACACCCAACCTGACTTAGAACCTATTGCTTCAGCCAAGAAGAACAGGGGAGGCATGCTATGAACCCCTTGACCTTACCCTTACGCCCAGTGCATGCTACCTGTATGACCTATAATATCACATGGACAAGGCATGCTAATGGAGTGCTGGTCGTCTTTCTTTAGACCCGAACCAAAGTGAATAAAATAGAGTAATAAAGGTCCGGAGGGCTTGCGCTTCCGAGTGCAAGGAACGTAGTGCTTGCTTGACGTTAGGAAAGCAAGGAACTGACTGAACCTAATCTACCACATGCTCATATATAACTACCACCATATCGCTTTCACGCAAGTCACTATCACCGTTCTTATATATGTCATTACGCTTCAAAACCTCCGCCTCCTCTCCCTAGATTGAGAGCCTGCTTGCGCATCCTGAAATGGCCAAATTAGTAGGGTTTTAACGCTCGACCAGGGGGAGAGGGAAAGATGTGAAAACCTCCGCCTCCTCTCCCTAGCGGTCGAGCCTGCTTGCGCATCCTAAAATGGAAAAATAGGAGGGTGAGGGTGAGCCTGTCGAACTCTCGACCTCTGGGAGAGGCAACGAACGCTCGACCACCGCCCCCACCCAATAAGCATCAAGGAAGAAAAACCTCCGCCAAGCTGTTCGTGGCCTAACACACCCATCCTTTACCCTTTGGATCCTAATCTCATTGGAAAGCAAGGCAGGCTCAAACCTCCGCCTCCTGAAAATGCTATAATAGGACCCTTTAGGGGGCTCGACTGATAAGGACCCTTTAGGGGGCTCGACCATTAGGGAGAGGAGAGGAGGGGAATCTTGAAAAACCTCCGCCAAGAGAAAATGCTATAATAGGATGCGCAAGCAGGCTCGACTGTTAAGGACCTTTAGGTGCTCGACCATAAGGACCTTTAGGTGCTCGACCATAAGGGAGAGGGAGAGGAGAGGCCCGGTAGGGGCTCACCATTCCGATGGTGAGGACCGGTAGGGGCTCGACCATAAGGACCTTTAGGTGCTCGACCTTAAGGGCCGCCATCGCCGCCATCGATTTCTCGCTCGACCATAAGGATGCGCAAGCAGGCTCGACTGTTAAGGCCGCCATCGCCGCCATCGCCGCCATCGCCGCCATCAGCCGTAAGGCCGCTCGACCATAAGGGAGAGGTAAACAACGAGCTCTATTGCCCTAGCTAAAGGTAGGTTAATCATAGGTATTGGTTAATCAGTCTTGGTTAATCATTGTTAGTGGTTAATAAGTTCAAGTTGTTAATCAGTTGCATTGGATAGCAGTAGTAGCAGTGATGTTGAGCGGTGGCGGGAGCTAGCGATGACGGGGGTAGGTGCGCTACTAGGTGACAGTGCAGTATGATGTTGAGCAATGGAAGATCTACTGCTTGTTCTTTCGATTGCTTGAGCGAGGGAAGGACAGCTTGGCGGTAGAGATTGCTTGCTCGTGAGCTAGCGGGGCAAAAGAAAGTGTTTATGGACCAGTTTGGGATCCAGATTGAGTTCAATAGTAAACATCGGAGCCAGATAGAGAGCCAATGTAAGGTCCCGGAGGGGCTTGCGCTTCTGAGGGCAAGGAGTTTCACCAGCGGAAGTAAAGGTATAGCGAATTGACCGAGTCTTTGACCTAGAACCTACACCCGTGGAGATTGTTGCACTTCCTCTGCTACTGATAGCTTAGATGCTTTCTCTGCTGCTAATGGTGTTATACGTACTGCTTTATGAAAATAAGAATATCATTTTGTTGCTGTTGGACTTGGAACTGGTAGCTTAGCTCCTTTAGCTGCTAGTGGTGGTGCTTAAACGGACGCTTCCACAGGTACTTCAACTGGATCAAAGACTGATGCTAGTTATCGATCTCGAACTGCTTCTTCTGCTGCTGGATATGCTACCGTATATGTATGTTACGGGGTCTCGATCTCCAACTGGTCAGAATGCTGCTGGACCTTTCACTGCTACTCGTGCTGCTTCAATGGATGGATCTTATCCTGGTACTGGATCTTTCTCTTTATCCGGATCTTTGGCTCGCTTACGAAGGCCTGGATCTCGATCTGGAACATCCGGAGCATATGGATGGAACATCATCCGACTCTTCCTTTCGAGAATCTCAATCTTTATAATGAACATCCGAATCTGGCTCTCTACCACGAGCATCAGAATCTTCATCTCGCTTACGAGCATCAGACTCGCATCAGGCTCTTCAGCTCAAGCATCCGACTCTTTCTTCCGATCACTAAACTTAGGCTCTTCCTTTCGATCCGGAACATAATAATATCCCCTCCGAACACCCGGCTCTTCATCCCGATCTCGATCTGCGTCCATCGACGCTACCTTTGTCTCTGCTGCTCTAGCTGCCTCTACCTCTGGCCCTACCGCTGTTGCTGCTTGCTCTACTGAGGGTTCCACCGATGGTTCTACTGGTGATGGTGCTGATGCAGGTGCGAGGGCAGGTGCAAAGTATACTTCTGCTTTATATACATCAATGGCTGCTAGTGGTGGTGCTACTGCTGGACCAGGAACTGGAGAAGCTACAGTTGTGACCCCTACTGCTGCTGGTTCAATAGGCGGTGGTGCTGCCGGATTTACTTCCTCATCTGGACCTGGTACTGGAAATGAAATAGGCTCTGCTATTTAAGCTTACGATGCCTTTCCCCCCGCTACCTTTGCTCGTGCTCTAGTAGCTACTTCTGTCTCTATCTCTGCTTCTTAAGCTGGTCCTGCTGGCTATGGGTCTGGCTCTGGATCTGGGTCTCGAGATGGAAGGTATGCTGCTTGCCTAGCTGGCTTTGGTTGGCTGGTAGCTGGCTTGCTACTTTCCGGTTTGTCTGGCTCACTGGCTACTGGTGTCGTTGGTACTGCTACTGGAGCTTACAGAAGAAACTTATGCCGGGTCTCGCTCTTGACAATCCCTATCTCGATCACGTACATCGTCATCACGATTATCATCACGATCATCAGGCTCTGGATCTCCTTCAAAAACACCAGGTTATTCCTATCGCTTTATATATCGTTGCACTTCAATAACCATAGGATTCGAACGACCAGCATGGATGTATACATAGTGATATTTGGTTTAGTACATGTACTTTTATCCACCTACCAATTTGTTTATGTTTAAAGGTATATATTCTACTATAAAAACCTTACCGCACTGACCCTAATGAGCTCCTTCCAATAAAGATGTAAAATAGGACCTTTATAATGAGGTAGTTGTGCTAAAGAAAAGGATAACCTGACTGAGCTAGAAGGCTCAGGGTGGTTAGAAAATGAGTGTAGAGTTGGCGACTATTCCGCTTGATTAGTTAGATAGGCGGGAGAGTAACCTAGCCTAGAGGAGAGTTATTGATTCCCGGATAGATAGAGATTATGTCTGTAACGATTTCTTTCCCCCTTACGGGAAAGGGTTACCTTAACGGGGTTCCTAAGGGGCTAGGGTCTTTCCCAAGTCTCTGGTTCTACGACGCCCCCCAGAGACAGTATAGATAAGGCTTTTCAGTAACGACGCATTTCATTTAAGCGACTCTATCATTTAAGCGACTTATTCTCTTGGATGGCAGGTAAGTAACCAGAAAAAAGAGCGATGAACATCGGCAAGCAATTCGAGTGACTCACATCTTTCGACAGGTCTGGTTGATTGAGTTAAGAGATAGCCCGCCCGTTGTTCCAAATAAAGTTCACCCGAGTGCAGCAGTTTCCAATTTCATTTAAGGCGGAGATCCCGGGCATTCGATTTCATGCTCGAATTTCCTACTCTCTTTTCTATTATATATCCTACTATCTGTATTTCCTACTATCTATCTGTATTTCTATCTTTCCTACTATCTATCTGTATTTCCTACTATCTGTCTAGGGGCTTACTTACTAATAAAATCGAGGGAGGGGGCATAGGTTGGTTCCCCCCTCCGCGGCAGATGGGTAAAAGACCCGAATGGGATTTATTAGTAGCCAGATCGAAGGAAGCAGCCGCTATTCAACTCAACTCCGCACAGCTCAGTAGCCACAATAGACCGACAACTTGCCCTGGCATCTCATATATATATATGTAGCGGCGTCATTGCGACGAAAAGAAAACCCCACTTTTCATAGTTTAGCAAAGATCCGAAGCTGGCAGTCAAGGTCGTACCGCAACCAATATAACTTTAAGGTCCCGAACCAACGCTAATAACTGATAGTAACGTCCAATCTCACTAAGTCGACCGGGTGAACCAAAATCCATTTATCCCGCCCGTATTAATCTCTGAATATCTTGGATCCTCGCCCGATCTGACGAAGTAAGTGTCACATGGTTCACATGGTTCGATTTGACCAGCCGCGTTAGTGCATATTGTAAGTCATAGATCCATACATAGGTTGAACAGAGCAGCCTCCACTCGGGCTCTAGGGCAGTTTGGGCAGTTATGTTTTCAAATAAGTAGTTTCCCCAAACCAAAGATGAGATTGGCTATGTTATTCTATTGATCGGTTATTCCTTTATGTTCGGGATGGATGATTTGACCTCGGTGAACATGGGTTTGATCTTCCCAGTCCCAGGTGAACATGCCAGCCGTCCTCTAAGTGCTTTCAATAATAGTGCTTTCATATCATATATGTGATTATGTTCGTGCTTTCATATTATATATTTGAGTTATCGTGTTCGTGCTTTCATATTATGTTATCGTGTTCGAGAGCTGCCTTGCAAGTGGGGATGCTCCGACAAATAACCTTTGAAAGGAAGGGTTAGTGAGAGAAGGCGAAAGAGGAAGTTGGCACTAGTATGCCATTTTGTGAGCTCCTTCAATGGAGTATATTTACTTTACTGTCAGGAAGAACCACCCGATATTACATTCTTTCGGTACCCATATTAGGGTTATTATATTACATTCTTTCGGTACCCATATTAGGGTGGTTATTACACCAACATTAGACAAGTTTCTTCCACTGGCATCGACTATTGAAGTGAGATTGATTGCTACGGCTCGAGGTAAATACCTGAGTAGGCGTATTTCCTTATTCGAACGATATAAAGCATTGGAACCATCCTTATTCGAACGAGATCCACGGATAAAGCATTGGAATGGAACCAACCGAACAATCCGATGACTAGATTTCTTTGTATAAAGAAAGCGCCCAGCACCCTTCCTTCCATTCTATTTCCAGAGTTTCCTCGATGATCATGAAGATAATCTGCCATACCTTAGTGCCCGATTTATCACTTGTAAGGCGGGATCAAACTGGAACTATTAGAGCAACCTCCAGGCTCTGCAGACTCAGCAAAACACTTACAGGGGCCCAGGCACCGCTCCAGCGAACTAATTCCATTCCAGGGATTAGATGGAAAACTCCCACCAAACCAAAGAGGAGATTGGCTGCTCTTCTTTCGTGTTGCGCCCACTGGAGAATGGGGATAAATAAGATCCAATTGAGAAGAGAAGAACCCATATGTATGGGAAGGCGGAAGAGACGTTCCTATCCGCCCGCGTCACTAATACTAATCTAATGAACAGATTGCTCAATCTTTTCCTTGGACCGCCGGGACCTATACAATGTAATGCTATCCATGTCCATCAAACACCCCCAACCTATTACGCTGTGCAAAGAACCATCCATCTCAATGTCTAAATGGCTACGCCACATCTATTCAATCAATGGGGAGCCGGAGGTGCAAACCAAGTTGTTATCTGGTTCAAGCGGTTAAAGGCAAAGATGGGGCCGGTGCAGGTGGTTCATAGCGATGGTGGTCTAAAGTGGTCCATAGGTAGCTAGTCGTATTGATGGGTCTGAGCTAGTCGTAGATCGTGGTGCCCGGCCCTGCTGTTATAAAATAGAACATCCCCTGCCTGAAGGAAGAGAGATCAAGGGTGTTTCTCAATCATCCGCTTAACATACTTAACTTACTTAGGCGGCAATGTAAAGCTTCTCGGGGTAGGGCTTGGCTTTTCCCTTCCTTCAAAGAGATCGAGGCCCGGTAGGGACTCACTATTCATATGGTGAGGAAATAAGTAAGGTAAGAGTGGCTGCTGGTCATTATTTATATATGGAATGACATAAATTTGGACTAACACGATCACGCTGCGGGGTCAAGGAAAGCTGGTGGATTGGTAAAGGCTTGACTCATCAGGCATCAGGAGAGTAGGGAAAAGACCAGAGATGGTTATCCCTTTCAGAAACAAAAGAAAGATGGTTCCTTTCCGGTTTATTGAGTGGGAATATATCATATAAGTGTCGGTTATGGGAGGGTTAGAAGGGATGGCGAGCCTTACCATTAGGAGGATGAGGAGGTCAGGGTCAGAGGGTTATACCTTTCTTTACTGTTGTAGGGTTATTCCTCTCCCGTTGGTCGAGTCATGCTGTAGCATCCTCTAATTTCTTTAGTTTGTTTGGGGAGATAGCTTTTAGAGCAGAGATCAGTTCGGTCAGATAATTCGGAAACTCTTGAATTACCCTCTTTGTTTTCCGGAGTCCGGAGTCATATATAATAACTGATATATATATATATATATATATCATATAAAATAGAGGAGTCATATACAGAGGAGTCGCATATACTAATATATAATAGATTATTTCATCCATATCCATATCTTGAGATCTATCTATATTCCCAACTAACAATATTAGCAATTCAAACAATACCTGGCATAGCTATTAAGGGGTCCTATTACAAATATTGAAAAAGAGAATGGGGAAGCAAGGAGCGAAGCCATACAGCTCGTTTTTATTTATAAAGTTGGCATCATTTGATACGTCCCATAAAGAAAAAATCCCCCTACAGCACAGCCCCTTTTTTTCCATTTCCGTATAAAGCGCGTAAATGGCCTCTTAACCGGTTTGAAAGAGCACAGGCCAGTCGAGCAGGGGTAAGGGCTTCCTGAAGTAGTGGTCCAACTTAGGATAAAGGGAGTGGCTAGGAAAGGGCCAAGTAGCTTGAATATATAGCAAAGAGAATAATAGAGAACACCTCATTTACTCTCTTTCCTCAATGACATAGCCGCCCAAGTATTAGATCCTTATTGCAGCAGATTTGGTATAAGATTTCTGCTTTGAGAAAGCCCCAACTCAACGCAATCGGATCTCCCCATGGCCAAACCTAAACGAAAGGGAGCCTTACGGAAGCCTATGGATACTATTTAAGGGAACTTATTGCCTATGATAAACCTCTGGCCCTCCTTGAATCACTTCTGGCCTATTTTCAACTTATCGAGGGAACTTCTGGCCTCCAACTTCTGGCCTCCAACTTCTGGCCTCCCTTCTGGCCTCTCATTGGTTAGGTTTATCGGTAGCTTTATCGGTAGCCTGGTTTATTGGTAGCCTTATTATGGGCCTCTCCGTTGAATAATTGAAGTAAATAGGCAGAAAGGTGGAAGTGGGCATCGAGCTGGTTGAATCTAGGTGGGTGGTCGAAGTCAGACATCAAGGTGGAAGAAGTGAAGGAAAGGATGTAGGCAGAAAGCTGGCTGGTCCTGGTCGATCCAACTATAACAACAGGGAGAGAAGAGAGGAGTCTTCTTCGCACGTAGGCATGTCATATATAACATATATAATATGTGAATATGAATAAGTATAATTGAGAAGGAAGGAAGGACATTAGGAAGGAAGAGGACATTGTTAACGCGCATGCATGAATACCTATTACTTACAGAATAATACCTTACCAACCCATTAATAAATCCTATCAGCAAAAAAAAGATTGAGGTGTCCAAACACAGATTCGAAATTCATCATATCTATTCCTGTCAAAGTCACTTTTAGATAGTAGATCCCGGATGTCTCGTTATCCCACTTTCAGCAGATACATACCTTAGTTCTTAAAACCTATTTACAGAGAACTTCTCTTCGAGGATGCGAAAGCAGGCTCGACCAAAGGCCCGGTAGGGACTCACTATTCATATGGTGAGGGAGAGGAGCTTTCACTTCTTCATTTCTTCATTTCATTCATTATATATGTCATTATGCATTTCAATTGACTTATTGGGTGGGGGCGTTGCTCAATATTCCAAAACCTCCGCCACGGTCAAATGGCCAATCTCGTAGGGAAGCCTGCTGAAACCTCCGCCAAGGGTGAGCCTGTCGTGTGAGGAGAGGACCCGGTAGGGGGCTCGACCAAAGGCCCGTTAGGGGCTCGGCCGAGGTTACGAGGTCGAGGCCCGGTAGGGACTCACTATTCATATGGTGAGGGAGAGGAACAACTCTCTTTTGGGGGAGGGGCCCCAAAAGAGAGGTCCGTCAGGGTGCGTAAGCACGCTCGACTAATAAGGCCGCCATCGGCTCGACTGGTAAGGAGAGGATGCGGAGCACGCTCGACCAACGCCCCCCACCCAATAAGCATCAAGGGCCCTATATTCTTTAGGGGTCACTCACTATTCCGATGGTGAGGGTGCGTTAGTACACTCGACTGTCAAGGAGAGGGCCGGCAGGGTGAGGTACGAACGCTCGACTAATAAGGCCGCCATCGCTCGACCAACGCTAGTTACTTATTTGAGAGGGGCACCCAATAAGTCAATTGAAACTTGAAGAACTAAAGGAGAGGGGAACAAACAGAGAAGTACGGTGATTGGATTCGAGAAAGCGTAATGACATATATAATATATGCATTCACGCTCTCTCGATCGAATAATGAATTCGATAGCGTAATTACATATATAATATATGCACTGTGTCTGCTCGAGAAAGTGTCGAAATGACGCGTAGATCTAAGAAGAGCGACAATGACGTAATGACGTAGAGAATGGCGGAGATATCGCTAACCAAATAGAATCTCGTCATCTCGCAAATAGAATCTCGTCATCTCGCGCGGTGCATTTCTCGAACCATGTATCCACACCATTTAGGAATAGCCAAAAGCGCCGGCACGAAGATCTGAGATGTCTTCCCGGGCGGGCATCATTGTCAGACGGGAAACACACCCGATCCCATACCGACCTCGATATGTGAAATCGTCTTACGCCATATGTACTGATCTTTCTCGGGAGACATGGTCAAAGCCCGCTCTGAGATCTGAAACTCAAAGGATGCGTAAGCAGGCTCGACTGATAAGGAGAGGTCCGGCAGGGTGAGTAAACGTGGGAGGTCCGTCAGGGGCTCGACTGATAAGGAGAGGAGACGAGCAACTCTCTGGGGGGGGAAGGGGCCCCAAAAGAGAGGACCGACAGGGTGCGTAAGCACACTCGACTGTCAAGGAGAGGGGCTCGACTGATAAGGAGAGGTCCGGCAGGGTGAGGGTGAGCCTGTCGAACTCTCGACCTATGGGAGAGGTAACGTGTGAGGTCCGTCAGGGGCTCGACTGATAAGGATGCGCAAGCAGGCTCGACTGTTAAGGACCTTTAGGTGCTCGACTGATAAGGACCTTTAGGTGCTCGACTGTTAAGGATGCGCAAGCATGCTCGACTGTTAAGGACCCTCACCATATGAATAGTGAGTGACCCCTAAAGAATATAGGGCCCTTTAGGGGGCTCGACTGATAAGGACCTTTAGGTGCTCGACCCAGGGTTGACTTATTGGGTGGGGCAATAAGTAAACCCAAGAGGAGAGGACCTTTAGGTGCTCGACCATAGGACCTTTAGGTGCTCGACCTTAAGGGAGAGGGAGAGGATGCGTAAGCAGGCTCGACTGATAAGGACCCTCACCATATGAATAGTGAGTGACCCCTAAAGAATATAGGGCCCTTTAGGGGGCTCGACTGATAAGGACCTTTAGGTGCTCGACCCAGGGTTGACTTATTGGGTGGGGCAATAAGTAAACCCAAGAGGAGAGGACCTTTAGGTGCTCGACTGTTAAGGACCCTTTAGGGTGCGTAAGCACGCTCGACTAATAAGGACCCTTTAGGGGGCTCGACTGATAAGGAGAGGAGAGGGGGCTCGACTGATAAGGAGAGGAGAGGGCCGCCATCGAGAGGAGAGGGCCGCCATCGAGAGGAGAGGATGCGGAGCACGCTCGACCACCGCCCACCACCCAATAAGCATCAAGGGGCATTTGCGTGCGTTTTACGGCTACTTGACACGCCCAAGCGGGTTACCCTGCGTAGGCTGAATATAACCCTAAGAATTTGGCCATCCGGTCAGGCAGTAAGTTGGTCCTGGGGGTTGACCTTTCAGGATGCGGAAGCAGGCTCGACCATTTCTTATAGCCTAATTTGGCCCTTATTACTCTATTTTATTCACTTTGGTTCGGGTCTAAAGAAAGACGACCAGCACTCCATTATTGCTTTGCAATATTGATTAGTTAATAAGTATCATGCATTCGCTTTACCCTCATACTAGCTGGCTGCTTCTACCTTCCCCACGATAGCTAACTAAGGACCTTCATTCCGCTCGCCTCCCATTATGAAATGCGCCCCCTTACTTCACAAAGAGAGCTTAAATCGCTCGCCCCTAACATTACTTCGCTAACCTTTCCGGAATGGGAAGAGAGGGGGGGCATGCATCCACCAGGTTTGATAACTCTCAATTTGCTTTAGCTAAATAGACTCCGTGCCTGCACTGCATTGAAAGTTATTCCATCTATTCATGCAAGATCAGGGGTCTGGTTGTTGCAGTTCATCAATTCAAGAGGGCAGTTTCCACGTACGATCAAACGGTGGTTCCTGTGCCACCCACCTACTGAAATGAATCTAATCTAGTAAGTAAGTTTTGGTTCTGTTCATATGAATGCTGAAAGTGCCGACCCGAGAGCCAGCCAGCCCTTCCTTCCGTCCAATATGCGGAGGTCGGGTTTTAGTTCCTGAATAGGGCAGTTCCGATCCTCCGACGATCCCACACAAAACTCAGCGGTCTAAAGCAAATAGGGAGAGTACTAACAAAGGTCTAAGTGGTGCCGTCCGTACCAAGTACGAAGATGTAAGCAATTGTTGGTTATTGAAGCCCCCCGTCTAACAAGGCTCTCCTCTCTGATGGACCATCACTCCGTGCCTAAAGCAAGTGGTTGTTTAGAACGCTCTTCCAAGAGAAAAGTGAAAATAGACTCAACTGCATTCAAAGTGTAATGGTTTTTATAGCTTGTACTAATCACTAGTATAAGCTGTGCAATCACTACGAGTCTAATGGTTTGAATAAGGTAACAGACAAGATGCTTAGTGACTATGAGTAAACCGTATTCATTACAGGTGATATCGAAACATGTATACAAGCTAATACAAGTACCTATGTAGTTACGTAACCATTACTGTTCAATCTTGTACTATGATTCCATAATACAGGTAATGCCTGAATACGGGTAATCAATACAAGCTGGTTACAGAGGAAGCCAACTTTGAAGTCAAAGAATGCTTTCTTTGCATGGTTTATGATTGTAGGGGTAAAACATTGATAACCTTGACTAGGAACCCCCTTTACCCTATCTTCCCTTTCCTTCTGAAGAAGTATTCTTGGTACAACTATTACCTTCCGGGTACCGCTATTACCTTTTCTTCCGGCCGAGTCTTGACGATATGATTCATCCATTAGAACCAACTCTATCGCTAGGAATTGATCTACCTGCCTTTCGGTTCATGCCTGTGCTAACTACCTACCTGAAGAACTATACCTTTCTACCTATACAACTTGCTTCATTAATTGCGGGGACTGCTGCCTATTATCTTCTCTTATCAGAACCACTGGATCAACGAAGAAGGAGCAGAGAACCCTACCATTCGCCAGAAGTGGAGGACCTAAATAGTCAGCGCCAACAGAGTTCTCCCGCAGCTCGAATAAAGGCAGGCAACAAGTAGTATCAATGGTGTAAGGCTTAAAGGAGAGCCATTTACAGGGGCGGAGACGGGAGAAGCAAGGGCGGGAGTAGAGAGAGCCATAGAGCCAGCGCTTCGCCTAGAACCCCTGCCCGTAGTTCAATATTTACGTGTTCCAATCAAATCTTGACGCGTTAGCAGCCGCTATTCAATTTGATTTACTACCATAACCTTATTTAGATAGGCTCTGCCCCTTCTAGGTAAACTAAAGAAATGGCTGGAACTGGGGAATATGAAATCGGCTCTCGATCTAGCTCAGATGCCTTCACTGATTGTGGTTCACTGGCATCATCAAGGGGATCGGCTTAAAAACCCCACATGAACCTATTCTCCGGGTCCCGCTCCAACCACTCGAGAGAATAACCAATACCTTCTCTGGAAGGCCCTCGAATCCATAAGATATCTTCTCCATCCCCCATCCAAGGCCTAACCCTTACCCTATAGGGGAGAGGACCGGTCGAACAAGATAAACCTTCCCGCGCTGCTTATTATTAAAGCTGCTAATGTTTAGAGAAACACCGATCGGAATTGGGTGAGACGTGGGATAGCTCATCCTTAGGCTTGTTTAAACCCCAGACTCGTAAACCCTTTACCATCTGTCTCTCAATATAAATAACCCAAAATGTAGTACTTGCAACCAATCGATAGCTAATCCAATAATCGGGATCGGATGAATCACGATTATACGTTCGGGTACAGGCTACTAAATGAGAGAGTCCGCTCATGAAACTCCAACCCCTGGTTATATCCGTTCCGAAGAACATGCAGGTCTTATTGTTGGTTCAATTCGAAGGACAGGCGGATACATGAAGTGAGGGAATTCTGTTCGAATTGGAGAGAAGCAGGCTTATGGAATTCACTTCCCATCATTCATTTCCTCCTTGTGGTCTGCTTGGTTAGTTAATTCGGTTGTGGTATTTACATCAATAAAAGCTGCTGTTTTCTGGTCCTTACCCTCTTACTTTACGAAGGCCCACGGAAGTCCAGGAAAGGACTTAAATGCCTCTTACTTGACGAATGCCTTTATCAAATGGAAGAAAAGAGGCTGAAATGCCAAAAAGACTTTACGAAGGATCACTTTAACTAACCAATACATGATGAACGTAATAAAGCACTACTTAATAAATGCGAGCAAGAGGCCGGCTGGATAATAAGTCGCATGCATGCTTTAGCGACACAAGATGGGGGCGGACTTAACCAAACATCTCACGACACGAGCTGACGACAGCCATGCAGCACCTGTATGCCTTTGAGTGTAGTCCTGTTACGAGACACACATCGGCGATTGAGCTACAATAGCAAATTACACACCCTGTTCTGTATCCAGAGAATCGCTATGAGCGGAGAGACTTCGAATACTAGTGGATCATCAATGATTAGGTATGTTTTTTATATACGTCAATGCGTTTAATGGGTGGATAGATCAGATATAAAATGCGCATTTGTCTTTATATAATGCACCCGTAGCACTTGGTGGGCTCATTTGTTTAGATCACTTAGATTCATTTCGTCATTTTTTTTCTACCCATTTGAGAGCGAGGTCATCCATTTGAATGCTCCATCGTTGTGCTGGAGCCATTGCTTCTACGAATCCCCTCATCCTATCCCAGCTATGGAGGAAGCATGCACTAATGATTGGAAGCAGTCACTTTGATGAGCGTACTCTAAGGTGTAGTAAATGCTCTCTGTTAGGCTTGGTTAGGGGTCAAACGGGATGGGATGGTTAAGTGCCGATCGGGAGGAAATCCTGGGATGCATTGGGAGGATAAACGGAGAACATAAGGAGCTTTATTCTAGTGGTCGGGCACTATGATCTCAAAGCTAAGTATCGGTATAGCAATTGAGGAATAAAGCTTGGAGGATCTAACCGCGGAGATATGATGTTCCACTCCGGCACTAAGATCGGTAATATTTTCCCGGGTGTACCGTTGCTTTTCTCATTCTTATGCTCTTCCGGTTGTTGGTTCAATAGTTCAATGGTTCTACCTTGGCTCTACACCCTAACTTCAATAACGATAGCTGCCCGTAAGATTGAGGTAGATACAATATTTAGACCGCCTATTTATCCCTTTCGATTCAGCCAACTAACTATGCCTTTTACAAGAGGGAATAACTTCTGTACGTATGAAATAATTGGGCTTCAAGAGACCCTTCTTTGTTTCGGTTCGACCCCCTTACCAAATAAGTAACCTTGGGCGTCTCTGTTATGATGTCACCATATATAAAAGAGAATATACGTTATTATGCTCTAGCTCATTCGCTTACTCATTCTATTCCATTTGCTGCTTCCCTGCTACGGCTCCCTGGCTCCCTGGGAACCAACGAGCTAGGGGGAGAGCCCGACCAACAGAAAGAGACGGACTGGAAATCGGATCATTAGCCCCACCCACTAAGTGGTATCCACTATCCATCTATTTTCCCGGGCTAACATATACTATCTATTCCTTTCTATCCCCTGGCCTCCTTTCCCCGAGCTGATACACTTCCAGCCAACCCCATTTTATTCATCTCTATTCAAAGAATATCATGAGTAGGCTTTGGCCGCATTCAAGGCGAGGGAGCGGACCCCCTTCTCCTTTCTAGTTTTCGACCGGTTGCATTCGACTTTTTCACGTTACTCCGCCTCACCAAAATGAACTTATATGAGTGAATGTTGCCGCCAAAGTTGCATTTCGGTCAAGTATAGAATGGTTGGGACAGATAGGAGTATGGGATACTAGTAAATTGATATAGGTTGTAGGGCATGCCGGTTACCCCTTTCCCACTCGGTGTTCAATAGGAAGAGCTGGATCGACAGCATATGTGTTTGTGCAGGTTGGGCCGCAGGGGTAGCTCCTCTATATCATGCTCCACCCGCTCTAAGCTTGTAAAGTTTCGAGTTTGGCACTCAGCATCACAAGCAAGTTCCCTATCTTACCTACCAAACAAATTGGTTTTATTGGTTTTAGAGACGAATAAACCCAGATTATTAAGTCCCCCGTCGGGCGGGGTTAGTTTGAGGGGAATAAGGGGTTCACGTTTAAGTAAGGCTTTGCCGTCAGGGATGAATCGATAAATAAGGCCTTGAAAGGCCCTATTGGGCGTTGGGGGTAAATACTTACAGTAAGGCTCTAGTTCAGTAATCCGGGATAATACTTCGTGAACTAAGGCATTGAATGAAGGGCTTGAAGGGTCCTCTCCGGCTTGCCTGATGGAGGGGATGGAGAACCCAGATAGATGTTACGGTGTTATATTATATACGCGATTTCGGTTTTACAACACCACACCGAGCTCGCTCTTGTGACGGGACGGGGGCAAAATAGCGCTTCAGTGACGGGCTTTCCGGCCCTATATTTCTTCCCCTCAAAGTCACTAATGACATGCTCGTATTCAAAGTAACTAGCCAGGCCAAGGAAAGCCTTCTATTTCTTCCCTCGAGGATTGAAGAAAGCGTCTTGAAAGCCTCCTAAAACCCAAAATACGCCCACTCCTGAAAACTAGGGTTGTGATAAAGGCCTTATTGATTTGGGAAGAGTTGGCCTTTATTTATGGATGGGATTGAGGAAAGAAAAGAGGCTATCGACAATGCTGCTTGTCATTCTTTCTATATATGTAATTACGCTTTAGCACCGGTAGTTCGGAACGGCCCACCCACTCACTTCTAAATCAAATAGAACGGGATTTGAGAAGAGGGAGACCCTAGAACTGGAACACCTCCCCATGATGGGATGGATGAAACTGGAGCGGTGGGCATTCCTGATGGTTGAGATGATGATGCACCTATTGAGGTAGGCACAGGATCTACCAGTTTCTGGGATGATATCACCATACACATGTTGGATGTGCTCGGTATCGACACTACAAGAGGAGGACCATAATATGTGCGAAGTAAAGTGGAGTCTTTGAAGACTCTAGGGCCTATTCCTGTAAGAGAGGAAATGGGTTGGCTTCCCTCAATAGTAGGCAAGACGTTGTTTGGATTGAGATGATACTTCGGGTAATAATAAGTCATCTGATCAACGGTTGTGATCTTCCCGTTATGTGGAAAAAGAATCATGCAGAAGACTGAGGAATCAACCGCCTGCATAGCATACATGTAACTACGTCCGAGGAGGATGTTGTAGTCCAATGGGGCATCTATGACCTCAACATCGACAAGAATGGTCTTACCGGCAAGTTCGATGGGGACATTTTGATATAGTCCCTATGGTTGAGAGGGATGGCCATCATACGCTCGAAGGGTAATTGTAGATGGCACTAACTCAGGAGATCAAAGTGTTTTCCAAACATTGGCAGACATAACACATGTGGATGCTCCCTCATCAATGATGCACCGATGAACAATGACGTTCTTTATTGTGACCAGAATTTGGAATGCAACAGAAGGTGGAAGGTGAGGTGTTGTGTTATCGATATAAAAGGTAATCATTCTGTCATCCGAAGGATCGACAAACCCCAAAGAAGATAGTAAGGCCTTCCTCTGTGATGGGCAGGTTTGAAGGACCTCTAAGGATGACATAGCGGTAGGGGACTGAGCTAGATCATCTACTATGCTGTATTGATGAGTGGCTCTTGCATGCGAATTCTGAGCGGTATGACGTAAAGGGATCTTCGGTACCTTAGGGGGTAGATCAACCTTAGGTCACGGTATCTTCAAGGGGCCACTACTAATGGGTGGAGAGTTGTTGGTATCAGTTGGCATTAGCTCAGCTATTAGCCCATATTGTCGACTGTGAGTCACAAGGTTCACTTTGGTGGAGTCCAAACATCAAATTTGATTGGAATGTCCAGGAGGATGATTATTGGACGATTGGCCTGAAGATTGGTTCTCGGACGTACTCACTAGGCCTTGTGATGGAAAAGGGTTTCTTAAAACAGTTAGTTGGTTTACAGGTGGGGGAGCCGGTTGGGTACCAGGTTGACCCTATCGGGCCCTAGCTTGGTCAGTTGCTTCCTTTAACTGAAGCAATTCTGGGAGAAGAGAGCAATTAGCCCATAAACACCACAAATAGTGCAAGAATGATTGGTCTGAAGCATGATCCGAGATTCAGCTATTGACTGCCTACACCTGATAGTAGTTACTTACCATACGACCTAGACCTTTTAGCCCTGGCTGGATGGCTGGCTTTCTTTCTAGCTTTCTTTCTGGCTGACTAACTGACTGACAGGAACTTCAATGGCTGGCTTAAAAGTGGGAATTTCACTAATGAAACCTGGCGTTGCCCATCCAGAGTCATACTAGCCGTACAACACTTGTGGGCGGCGTGTTCGCTAAGGCACTTGACGTTCAACCCCTCGACTTTAGCCGTATCCGTTGGTCATTCATTATATATGAGATTATACCACCATCGCTGATTCATTCACTTACGATATTAGAGCATCGCTGATTCATTCACTAATTCGTTCATTCATAGGCTTTTGAGATTCCTTTCATTGCCATTGCTCCATCCATGCATCGATCCGCCAGCCGGGTGACTGTTCAATCGCATCCCGCCATCCGGGTAACAACGATGGGAAGGACCTCCATCGCTCCATCGCTCCATCGATCCATCCATGCATCAATCCGGTGACTACTGGGCACTACCGCCATCCATCCGGGGAACAATGGTCAATACAGCCGGTGACTACTGGGCACTACCGCCATCCAGCCAAGACTGTTCGATCCCGCCCGGCATTTCCCTTCCCACCATCAATAAATCCATAACTAAATCCATCGCTCGATCGATCAATCCGGGAAACAATGGGAAAGACAGCCGGATAATACAGTGAAATCCCGCCATCTGAGTAACAATGGGAAGGACCGCTCTCCGGGGTATGATGGTAAATACCGCCGTCCAGGTAACGTGTAAGATAGCGTGTAAGGAGGCCAACCGGGTAACGTGGAAGTAATAGGGTGTAAGAGGGTTGGAATAGGTTGGAAGTAAGAACATGGAAGAGGGTGAGCCAGGCAACGTGTAAGGCAACGTTCTATAAATGTGTAAGTAAGCAGTCCGCAGTCAGGAACAAGCCACTAACTTACCTCACTCGGGAAGGTAAAGCAAGCCAGCCAGGCGTAAGGTATAGCCATCCGAGGTATAGCCATCCGAGGGAAATGGGAGCCAAAGCCAGGGGAATGGGAGATAAAGCCAGACAGCCCCAGCCAGGGAAGTAGAGGGAACGTAAGTAGGGAAGCAGACAGTATAAAAGCCAGGGTACGCGTAACAGTCTGGAAGCCAGATAGGTAACGTGTAAGGAAGAAAGCCAGGCAACGTGGAAGTGGGGTTTGTCTTAGGCATTTTGTAAGGCATAATCCCCGACCGTACTTGGCAGTTTGCTCATAAGCCCCGGCCGTACTTGTCGGACTTGGCCTTCAATCCATTCGTGAGGAAGCGAGAAGCTACTCTCTTTTGGGCTATGGGTCCTAAGACACAATCCAACCAAAGGGAGAGTCGGGAGAGACAGATATCGTTGCTCGACCAAAGGGAGAGTAAGGATGGATATTAACACCCTTACTTACCGGGTTGGAAGGCGAAGCCTGACCTCACACCCACTCCTATTGACGGGTTGGAAGGCGAAGCCTGACCTCCCTCCATCCATGGGCGCAGCCTTACCTTCCCTCCATCCATTTCGCTATTGCTCCTTGTACCCTTTCCTCGATATAGTAATTGACTCGATAGAGATAGTCACCCGAAAGACTTACTCTGACTCTTAAGGGAGCTCTGCTCAGGTTTTACAGAATTCCATCCGTAATAACTGAACTCTACGGCACCGAGGAATCGAACCCCTTTGAACCATATAAAAACTACCGCAACGTATATAACGCGCCTGGATCAAGACCGAAGGCGAAGGCAAGTCCCCATTCCTATGACCGCTCCTATTCCCTTGCACCCAGGCCCACTTCCATAGCGGACATGCCAGTAGTTGATCCATCCAAGTGTTGATGTCAGCCTTAGAAGAATTAATCAGGTATACTGGAAGCGCAGTATACGGAAAACAATATGGATAGGAACGAACGCTCGATTCCTTATTTAGGGCCCAAGCAACTCCTTATTCATTTTCCTTCTCGACCCAAGGAAAGAAATAAGCGAACCTGAGCTCGCCCCGGCAGATCGGCCTTCCCTTCCTTTTCGACTTGCCTCCATTCTTCGAACTGCTAATATACCCGAAGGTACGGGCAGTCTGGCAAGCGGGCGTGGGATTACCCTTTCTTTGGTGCAGAAAGAGAAAACATAACTCCATAGAGCATTAGACAAAGTGTTTATTTAACGTATTAACTCATACGATTTCGGTCATTAGCCAGGTATCTAAGCTGCGGGTGAATCTACTGCATCCGGGCCTCTAACACTGATGCCGGGTGATCAATTAGATCATTCACTGATTTCATATAAAAACCATAACTTATACTGCTTATCGAACTAGGAGATCAACACCTGGGACTTTGACTCGGTAAACGAGGTAAATCACAGGTGCTTCTACAGGAGGAAAGGATGCTCGCTCTGTTGCTTTCACTTAGCTGGAGATCAATTGGTTCTGGTGAAAAAACAATTGCTTCAACGGATGCTTGCTCTTATGCGACTTATGGTTCGATTCCGATCGTTTCTGTTCTCATAAACATAATAAAAGCATAATTACGTATATAAGAAAAGAAGACCAAATCTTGGCACAAGATTCCGTAGGAGAAGGGTTGCGTAGGGAGCTGGCATCGTTCAAGGGAAAGCATCGGAAAGGCTTTTTATATGGAATCAAATTCCCTAGAAGTTCCTTGCCCCCGGAGGGACAAGCGGCTTCGCACCTTTAAAGGTACCTTCCAAAGTAATCCATTTTCCTCAAACTATATATAAAGTATATAAATCCCAATAACCGAAGGGAGTGATAGCCTCCCCATCCGAGCGAAGGGCCCTATATTATTTAGGGGTCACTCACTATTCATATGGTGAGGGATTCTTAGCCAAGCATCCTAGCGTAAAGGAGGTAGCCCAGCGGACTGACTAGCTGTAGGTGAGAGCTATAGCGTACAGTAGGTTATGAGCCCCAGATTGAGGAGGAGGCTAAAGTGCGTGGGGTCAAGCCCCAGTGAGGCTACTGGGAAGGCACTTATAGGGGCCTAAACGTGGATTCGAAGGGTAAAGCCAAGCGAGTGTATTAGCCAAGGTAATAGCTATAGCGTAATAGCCCATAGAAGGAGGTTGGGCTTATCACCTCACCCCAGCCTACTAGCTGTAGGAAGGTGAGCTCTACTCCCCAGCCCAGTGTGTTTGGCTAAGCCAGTGGATCCAGGCTACATTATCTATGTGAGCATGCATTTTTAGTAGCTCCAGGTGTTGGGCTAACCTAGGGAGAGATATAAATTGTATATCTAATTTCTTCCAGTCAAATTCATGGTTCAAATGAAGATGGATACCTTTGATCCCGATTCCTGTCAATATAACAAAATGCATGCCTACCATCGTTTGGCTGGAATCAAATAAAAGCCTCCCTTTGGTGCGTAGAGTCAGCTGTTTCCAGTTCCTCTCTTTGGCTAGTTGATCGAGTTTACTTTATATAAGCGAGCATTAGGAGCTCCTGGTGGAGGGCTAAAACCAAGCTTGGCAGCTAGTTATTCCCCAGTATAAGAGGTAAGGGGTAAGCGAACTCCCTATTCCCCGAAGCTATAGTATAACGGGGCGGGGTCAAGGGTCCGGTAAAACCCTGAAACCTTCTTTCTCTTTTTACACTAACCATACCACGGATTTGTTTAGGGTGTTGCAACTAGCAGATTAACAGTTTTAGGCCTTCGTTCATTAGAGCTTAACGCACGCTATAGATCGGTACCTTATCTTTGGTAACTTCGTGAAGACAAAGGGGAAGGAAGAGCTAAATAAACAATAAAGCCCCGCGTTTTATTGCTCTAATACCACATGACACAAGAGGATATGATGGTCAATTAACCCGTATGAGTACCTACAGGCAGGAGAGAGGTCTGTGAGATAGTCAGGCGGTACATACAGCATGCATTTGGACGTGGGTGGTGGGAAATAGATCCTATCGCTTGGAACCCAAAGGCCCATCAGCGCAGGTTACTCTACCAAACCCAACTAGATCTTATCGCTTCAAGAACAAGGGAAGGGCTATATGGCTAACCAAGATCCCCAGTTTCATTGGTTATAAACACTTGCATTACGAGAGGAAAAGAGAAAGGTTTCATTACATCGCCTCATTAGTGCCGACCTACGGGAAAGAAAGAGGTTGGAAAGTTAGTTGGGCTTCACATCCAGCATTAGGATAGGAGGACCTGGGATAATGAAGTTTAGACTAAGACCCCTCTTGTCCAGGTGTTATAACCTAATTTTCGGATGGATGATTAGAATCTTGCTTGGATGGATAGATTCTCCTCTTGGAATGTTATCCCCTTTCTTTGAGGATATATAGAAAACAGTCTTACCGAAGGGAAGGCAGGGAGCATACTTAGCTACACTCAGACATCCGGCTACATACAATAGGGACACTCTTACCCATTCATACGCATTCACAGGACAAACAGAAGCTACTCCTTCTTCGGCAGCTGTCGTACCCCCTTACAGTCAGTCATACGAGTGTTACTGGACTAGACCATACCAAGACTATGCGAACCAGTAAAATCAAACAGGCAGAGTTGCCAGAGCGGCCTGCAGAGAGCCTCTTTTTCATTGGTTTACGAAGCCAAATCGTAGTCGTAGATAAAGTACTCTCGCCCGGCCCGCCCTACACCCTATATTTATTCCCTCAAAGCCATTTAAGCGAATTATTATTACTGACCGAACAATAGTTCGGCGTGCCCGCAATCCGAATCCACTTTCTTTCAGAGTTAGGATATAGTTGGAAATAGACATCATTTTGGGGTTTTATATATTGCTCAAGGCTGTCCCAAATAGGGTTTGAACGCTCACTCATCATATGGGTAAGGGAAGCTCAAGGCTGTTTCATTATCATTCTTTATATATGTAATTATGCTTTAGCATCGTATGGGATTCGACCCTAATCGATCGTACCATAATATCGTATACAAAGAAATAAAAAAAGAAGTATTACTTTATCTCGATGGTAATAAATATATGGGCTGATTAACCCTGCTATTTTTACCCCGTAAACCCTCTGCCTAGTTCTTTAGCTATTTATCACCCGCGAAGTCAATCAAAACAAAATAAGTAGTTACACTCAAGGCGAACATCACTCTAAAGGCCCCCTCCCTATACATGTTAAGTACAGAATTAGCAATATTACACGCCATAGAATAACGTACTAACAGAACGGCCAGACCACTTTATACTTATACCAGCCAGATAGATCTTCAACAACAAATTCCATAAACCACCTGTCTGGGGGGAAGGGCGGAACTAGATGCTTCTCCCCGGCCGAATACTTTATACGACCCCATAACATACCTTGAGATAACATCCCTTTATCCAAGGCGATCAACTTGGTAAGCAAGCGCCTATCGGCCCCCTACTTTCTTCCATAGTAGCAAGCTACCTTATTGGGGGTTTTCCTAAGAAGGAAGTGGTTCATTTGATCCTTGCTTTCCCAATCTACCCGGCCGGGAGGACCAGTCGGTATCTCGTATACATAAGTGTCGGGGTCGGGAAGACTTATGCGTAGCCATAAAAGGTGGAGACCTACCCTATGTATGTATGAAATAAAGAATTAGCTAGGGTGAGGGTGAGCTTGCCGAACTCTCGACCAACGCCTTTTAGTTACTTATTTGAGAGCCCAATAAGTAAATTGAACTTCTCTTTTCTTTATCTCGGGGTGGCTCAATAGGGTACGAAAGCGGGGAATGATAGGTAGCTTTTTTTGTAAGATGTGGGCTGTTGTCTGTGCCTATCCCGCCCGTAAGATGGGTCAGTATAAGAGCTTACATTATATACGTAATTCTACAACAACGGGCTCAGCAACTTTTCTCATCAACAGGTGAATCGTAAGTAAGCATCATGCATCGGTTGAAAAACGGAAAAGAAGACGTGCTCCATCGGTTCCAAAACCTAACCTACAAGAAGCCATCGACTCCTGGCATGAAGTATCAGGGGATTGAGTGCATCAACACCTGCGACTAGTGGTTCCCGGCAATGATCAGCAATGTGAGGTGTAGAGACCAAGGGAAGAGTTTCGGGGGTAGAGAACATGGGGCTTTAGATTATACCTTGCATCGGGAGATAGATTATACCTCGATGGGTAGTTATATTGGCTCATATTGGGTACGAAAGATTTTGATTAGCCCTCTCCTCTCCTTATCAGTCGAGCCCCCTAAAGGGTCCTTATCAGTCGAGCCCCTCTCCTCTCCCTTATGGTCGAGCACCTAAAGGTTAGGGTTTACTTATTGGGTTGGGGGGTTAACAGTCGAGCCTGCTTGCGCATCCTTGACAGTCGAGTGTGCTTACGCACCCTGCCGGTCCTCACCATATGAATAGTGAGTCCCTCCGGGCCTCGACCTCGTAACCTCAGTCGAGTCCCTCCGGGCCTATCGTCGCTTCCACCCTCTCACTCGTGAATTTACCAGTTTCGATTGCTCAGTTCAACGATCCATTAAGCATTCGCAACGCCAGGTTCTCACTCGTGAATTTCCCACCATCTGGATGGACCAGGTTCACATAGGAAGGATAACTTGATAGGCTACGTTCGCATTCTCTCTCATCTGGATACGTCACCTTTGCTTCCTTAATTTACCACTTCAATCAAGGCCAGGTAAACAGAGGAGAACTCGTCGATAGGTCCGCACTCTCTATCATCTGGAGACGCCACCTTCTCACTCGTGAATTTACCAGTTTCAATTGCTAAGTTCAACGAATCAAGCATTCTCACAACGCTATCTTTCTGTATTTCATTTACCATCCGCCCCACCTAGTCGTACCATCCAGCAAGACCAATAATACCAGCCATATCATCCATCCTATACATCCGCCTTATTACGTATATAACTGCATCTGGCCCTAGCACAGAATTGGGATCTGGGCAGAAAGAAAGAAACCCCTTTCTGTGTGAATAAGCTAGTCCGAGCTCCCGCCGGCGTACACATCATTCCCAAACTTCTTTCGGCTGTGGAACTGAATCTAAATCTCCCTCTCAACGCAATGAAAGGTAGGTGTTTCAAGCTGTAGACGAGGCAAAGAAATTCCATCGAATGGGATAGAGAACATTCATTCATGTACTCAACTGCTGAATCCACGCATTGAGAATAACATTTTACAGAAAGCTAGCTGGTCGGCTTACTAACTGGGATGGGTTATTCATAACCACCTTTACACCCTTCAAACGGGGTTTTACCCATTGAAACATAATACAAATTAGCCTTCCACACTTCATTCAATCAAGGAAGCATACTAACCCTCCATAAAACTATCATACTAAGACACTTTATACCGCTTATACCACCTATACTCAGACCCTTATACTCACTCTATCTCCATACCCATCCTACCTTCTATATAGCTATACACATCTATATCCCCAGCTAGCTCTATCTATCTACTTAGATGCCTATACTGCCTAACCTACCCTACCTGCCTACCCAACCCACCTTACCTTGACCTACCTACACTCAGTAGACTCCTCCTTCCAACCAAGCTCACTCAATCAAGGAATCAAGGATAGGTACCAGAGGGTCTATAGCCATCAGTCAAGCAAACAGACTAGGGTGGTTATTCAGTAGAACAACCTGCCTTATGATCCAGTCACACCTGCCTTCCTCATAATCAGTACTTCAGTCCTTCTTAGCACACCAGCTTTCTTAGCCACCCATCGAACCTTCTTACCTGCCTTCATATTGGTGATTGATCCGGGTTCCTGCTGCCCGATCTCTATCCACCTGTTTACCGGACCTTTACTTACTGCTTTAACCACCCTTGTTAATGCATGGAGTGCTACCTGCCCTAACCACTTGCTTCAGCCAGGAATCTTAGTTAGTTAGTGGTACCGCTATTGAGCTTTCGGGGGACGAGCTTACAGATACAATTGATTGATTTAGACAGCCAGCATTGCTAGGATATGCTTGAATAACGTTAGTGCCTTTACTTTGAGATTTACCCACCTAGAGATAGATAGAGACTTGCCTGCCTTACTTAGACGACTTACAGCAAGCATTTGAGAAGATGGATGGAAGGGCTTCACATAGAGCAGAGAGAGCTGGACTTCAACATAGAGCATTGGTCACGGGCTTCAAATACAGCATTCACAGGCAGGCTTCAATAAATAACACTTGCTTTAAGATTCTTAGTGGTAGCAGTATCAGCACTAGTACTCTCTTACTCAGCCTACCTTTACTTACGTGCATGCTATCCACCTATTTTGGTTACCAGACTTTACTTAACGCTTCATCCTACTTAGTTTATGGATGGAGGGAGTACTGCTTGCCCTTACCAACCAATTGATTAAGCCAGGTAGGGCTTAAGGCTGGGGGGCTGGGTGAAGGCTTATCTTGCTGGCTTCTGGCTGGGCTCTGGCTTCATCTAAGGTAAGGTTGTGTCATGCCGTCTTTGCCCCATACAACTTGAGCTATTCCCCTTCATCTTAGCCCATACAACTTTTTTACCCTGAAACTACTTGCTTGACCTATGACCTTTGAATGCATGTTCCAACCCTTCAACTACCTCTCCCCCTTGTCGAGAGTTCGACAGGCTCACCCCCACCCAATAACGCGGAGGTTTGATGCTTTGGCCCTTGCCCGATGCGGACAAGCGACTACGTTGATGGCGGCCCCCTTGTCGAGAGTTCGATTCCTCACCCTTGCCCGATGCGGACAAGCGACTACGTTCCTACGAGATTAGCCATTTGACCGTGGCGGAGGTTTTGGAATATTGAGCAACGAATGAATGCATAATGACATATATAATGAATGAATGCATAATGACATATATAAAGAATGAATGCATAATGACATATATAATATATGCATTGTCGATCGAGCTATCAAAATACCATGCGGAGAGCCTCTCTTTTGGGGCCCCTCCCCCTTCTTTGGTCGGGAGAGTGGGTCGGTATTTGGTAGAATTTACCAGTTTATGACAGTGAAATGCCTCTCCTCGACCTCGTAACCTCGGCCGAGTCCCTCACTTCTTTGGGGAAGGTGAGCGAGAAATCCCTCCGGGCCTTTAGTCGAGAGTTCGGCAAGCTCACCCTAGTTATCGCTGGTCCAATTACCTAATAAACCTTCCGTCGATTCAATGAAAACGGGCATAGATGGCACTCGAGAAAGGAATTTCTATTGGAGTTCTCAAAAGGCATTGAAGTGCATGGAGATTGTGAGCTCATTTGCAGACAGTATTTTCTTTCTTTCTTCGAACTTGCTGCTTGCTGGATGGCTGGACGGAATGATTGATGGTACCGCTGCCTAGAATAATGAAGAGGGTGCTTACAATCCAAATTAAGATATTATATATGTAATTACGTCATGATGCGCTTTAAGGCTCGACCAATTATATTGAAAGAAGTTCCGCCAAGTGAAAATGGCAAAATAGGCCCGGTAGGGACTCACTATTCATATGGTGAGGAGTGAAATTAGCAAGAACCTCCGCCAAGGTGATGATAAGTCAAACTTCGATGAACAAAGAAGAAGTCAACCTTCAATAAGTGCCGCCAAGGGTGAAGTCAGGTTATGAAACAATGGCGAATACGTCTCCGGCAGAGCCCAGGCCCGTTACAATTGCGAATACGTCTCCTCACCATATGAAAAGATTATGACGTGTGCCGCTGTGATCGTGGTGTAGGAGGCTGCTTCCACCCACTTTGTGCAAGAAGCGATAGCCACCAAGATGTATTCATGTCCAATTGGCTGCCTTCGGGTTCACCTTCCAATGAGATATAGGCAATATACTGCAAAGGGCCATGGTGTGGATGCAGAGGAGGAAAGGTATCTGCGGGAAGGTCCATTTTGCAGGCTTTGTCTGCCGCGGTGCAGTGGAGCATTGAGGGGAAGAAAGAGTCTTTCAGGACCTTACCGAAGATCAGGACCGGTAAGCCGGCCGGTATAGAGGGTTGAAGAGAGGGTTCCTTAAGGTTGCCTTAGCTTAGCTGAGGGTTGACTTTGATTCGCTAAGGGTTGAAGAGGGTAAATGGAGGGTTGACGGGTGAAAAAGAGTCTTTCTAAGCGAATAAGTGTGACCTCCTTATAGAAACGGGGTCTTCTTCGGCAGCTGAGCCGAGTACTGCCAGTGCTGCCTTACCAACTGCCCGGGCGCTTTGGCTGGGTTGCCATGCCGAAGTTAGGGCGGAGAAGAACGGGGATAAACGCGACCTTCCAACAGCAGAAGGCTAGGGCGGAATTAGAGGGCTAGGGCTATAAATTGATTCTTTAGCCGAGTTGTCTCTGAGACAACAAAGAGAAAGGTAGGTGCACAATGGGGTCCTGACTTTATATGCTGTAGGCGGGCTGGCTGTAGGTAGGCTGGCTGTAGGTAGGCTTAGAGCTCTGTTCGTTTCATCAGCTGGTCACTCTATGGCTGGTAAGACTGGTCACTCTATGGCTGGTAAGACTGGTCACTCTATGGCTGGTAAGACTGGTCACTCTATGGCTGATAAGGCTTATAAGGCTGGTCACTCTAGACAGCGTAAGATTTATAGTGTGGGCATTGGTGGGCTGGTAAACAACCTAAGCGTTAGGCTGGTAATCATCCATTGCTTCACGCTAACTAATGCTTCTATCGCTAGCTGCTCTCACCAATAGCTATTCTCGAGAGCTCTCTAACCTACAAGCAAGCAACCTTACCGGCATACAGAGATTGATTGAACCAACCAAGCAAGCAGGAGCACCAGCCAATCATGCTTAGCTATTGTATCGTCTCCTACCACTCGTACCACCAATAGCTAGTCCCAGAAACCAGAGCTAGTGCAAGCAAACGAACCTACCTACCTGAACTGATTCCACTCAACCAACCAGCCAACCTAGCTAGCTACTACATACCCTAACAATCAACCCCGCTTATGGATAGTGGATAGATATACAATCTTGTCCCTAACAATCAACCCCGCTTATGGATAGTGGATAGATATACAATCTTGTCTTGTAAGGGCTTTCACGGCTCGTACTATCTGGCCTGATACCGGTTCAGTTAGGTATGGGCTGGTACGGTCCGGTTAGGTGAGGAGGAGAAATCACGACCAATTGCTTATCCAGTGAGGTATGGGCTTCTACCGGGCTTTACAGTGGGGGTTGTCAGGACCAGAGTCAAAACCCAGGGAGTCAGGACCAAGTATGAGTCAGGACATTGCTTGCTCTTTTCACCTTCCCATAGTGCCCAAGAGTACGTGCTAGTCCATGCCAAGTTGTCCCCGTGCCCAGTTGTCCGTACCCATAGTCCGTGACCAATAGTCCGTGTGTGCCAATTAGTACGTGCCAGTCGATCATAGCCAATCAGAGCTGCCCGAAGGTGCTGATAGTCGCTAGTCGTTGAATGAAGGTTTCGATACCCAGTTGTCATTGACGGGAGTACTTGTATTTTCCCATTGTCGATAGCCGCTAGTCATACTCCCTAGTCTTAGTACCCAGTCATACTCCCTAGTATCTTAGCCAGTCGTCATTGCCGAGCTCAATACTACCACTTATAAGCAACAGGTGAATAGTGCTGACTTTCCCTAATCTAATCATAATTGAACATATCGTTTCTATCGTTCCTACTCTTTCCCACACCTGGCCTAACCTTGATATTCAATAAGTTGCCTTCCTTGCACTAGGAAGCGCAAGCCCCTCCGGGACCTTCACTCACACGCTCACACTCAAAAACTAACGCTAGGTTCAGGAACAGCTAGGTTCGGAAACATAAAGTCAGTAAAGTATGGTGTGGCTAGTAAAGCCGAGAAGATCGGTACGAAACGCTAGGTTCGGGAACAGCTATGACTGGCTGGCTTTATGGCTTTGTTATGTGAGTGATAGAGTCTTCCTTCTAAGCTTCTTCCTTAATGTATGAGGTAGATGAGGTAGAAGCTTCTCTTCCCTACCCTCTAAGCTGAAGAATCTTCCTACTATCTAGCTTATTAGATAAACCTTATTAGAGTAGCTTAATAAGTATGAGGATTAGGGGGGATGAATCTACCTTTCCTACCCTACTTTCTGAGATAAGCTGAATGTATGAGGATGAGGGAAACCCTTCTTATCTTCCCTTAATGAGTAGCTTAATTAGGGAGGTTTAGCTAAAGGTATGGAATGAAATGACGGAAAACTACCGCAACATATATAATATAATATGCCATTTCCCGAGTGAAAGTGGCCCCAAAACTACTTGAAAATGCCATAAAACTACTTGAAAATGCCATAAAAAAAGGTCATAAATTCCATTCAATTTACTTATTGGGTGGGGGGGCCTCGGGGATTGGGGTGGGTGGGTAAATAGTGGTCGAGCCTGCTTGCGCATCCTCACCATATGAATAGTGAGTCCCTCACCATACCCGATTAACCCTGAAGGAGGAATGAGGTCAAAGTTCTCGCCTCTTATCAGGCAAGAGAAAGGTACTTCAATATAATATAAGGGGGCTCAGGTCCGGAATATTATGACCTTCACCTTGGTCCGATAAACCCTGAGTTACGTGGGTGGTAGGGAAAGGTAAACAGGGAGGGCCCTTCTATTATATTGAAGGCTGGGACAAGTTTGCTAGTTCACTCTGCTCAGGTCCTTCAAGCAGGGGAAACCCTCCTCACAGCTTAGGTAGGGTTGGTTCGACCATTTTCCAGGTCCTGACAAAGGCTTTGGTAAGGTTATGAAAGATCCGCCCACCCTATGCTAAAAGGTCCGGGTATGCCTGAACTTACTCGGGTAAAGAGAAAGGCTTCGGTCGCTCGCTCGCCCTGATCTGACTGAGAAGGGCCAGCCTGCCACCGTAGATAACACACCCGGAGATGGAAGGTCAGGAAAGGTCTTACCTTAACTCATGGAAGGATTGCGTTTATGAATGAGCTCCCGCCCGGCCCTGATGGATAGATAAGGGAGTTGGGGCCGGGATTTCTTGCGGTAGAGCCAAGCAAGCATGGTCATCTTATATGAGGTGGAAAGCGAAGATTGGTTGCTTCCAGCCGGCACTTCGATCGAGCGACGTACCTCTCCTGCCTGCCTATAGGTCTAGCTCCCGGCCCCACAAACAGAAACTAGCCGGCCCTTTCGTTCCTTCATTCCATTCAGCGCCTTCAAAGCTTAAAAACGCTTTAGTATAATGACTTTCCAGTAGTCGTGCGGACAAATGCTTATTCGACAATATGGGGAACTCAAAAATGCTTCTTCGACAGTTAATATCATCAATTCCCAAAAAGACGGCAACGAAACAAAGTTTCTAAGCCTGTGTCCGGGATTCGAACCTTCTCTAATTCGTTGTAATTACTATCCAATTCATGTCCGTTCAGCCCCTGCTCATTTCGTCGGATTTCCGTCAATGATTGGAAATAAATGAAGTACTTGCCAAGGTGATGATGGACAAGCAGGCCTAGAAGGAAAGGTCTTACAAGCAAGAAGCGCTAGAAGCAAGCGGAGATAGCGAAGGGTCAAATTACAAGCAAGCAGAGAGAGCTCTCTATAAGGTAAGGTTATCACGTACCAGAAAGGTCCTTACAATACTGTCTTCAGATCAGATAGGTCCGCCTAGTCTGAACTATCTTACCACCCGAGAATCTCAGGAGCGGATCCCGCCTTCCTGAAGATCCGATAAGATAAGGATAGATCGATATAGATTAGGTCCGCGGAGAATAGGTCCGCTAAGGATGGATAATGGAGAATAGGTCCGCGGTATTGCTGGGGGGTTATCGGCCTTTTTAGCATAGCAAAGGTAGAACCTATTTGGTTAGGGAAGGTAGAACCGAAGTCTTTCTGGGTTATCAGGCTGTGGTTGAATACCTTTCCTTGGTTCTGTCTCCTCCCTTGTAGGTCATTCATATCCCTTCGAGCGTGAGGTGGCCGTCCTTCCTTCCTTAGGTGGCCTGCCCTATTTATTCAGCTCATTCCGCCAGATTTGCTCAAATATTGATCAAAATGGCAATTAGGAAGAATGGCTCATCCGACAAAGGAGGGTGAGGCCCGGTAGGGACTCGACCAACGCCCCCCCACCCAATAAGTAAAAATGAAAGTTGTGGGTCAATTTTAGTACCTAAATAGGAGGGGAAGGATGCGCAAGCAGGCTCGACCGCCGCCTTTTAGTTACTTATTTGAGAGGGGCACCCAATAAGTCAAATTGAAAAGTTTCCCCTAAAAATAGGCACGGAACATACCGGTCAAGTTGGAAAGATCTAGACAGAAAAAGATCTAGATAGAGCTCGCTAAGTCGCCTCCTCACCGTGACAGGTTTGGCTCCACCTTGCTCACCTAACCATTCAATATTGAATAAAATGGATACGAGTCACTTCCATCGATTTGCTCAAGGGGATAGCTTCTGTATCGCCTCATAATCTCTCTTTAGGGCTATGAACTCTGAAAACTTACCTGACCTCCCTTCCTACTAAAGCTAGTCCTTAAAACAAATAGATATATATCTTTATCCACATGTAAGTGTTACGTTAGAAGGGTTTGAAGTGTTACGATGCCTCCCATCTGATCTACCAACCATGAGTCCAGACCTTTGGGCGACCTATTAGGATATACTCTTTCTGTCATTACCAGCCTGCCTACATGACTAGATGGAAAAGGATATTGATTATTACTAGCAGGAAACCCTCGCTACGCTCCTAGATATATTTCTTATTGAGCCGGTCAAACATTTCTTCTGTAATAGATTACTAAACAGATAGTTTCAAATGTTAAGCCTCAGCTAGCGAGATAGGCCCACCACGGCTATGCTTAGATTGTGAATTTGATGGCAAGCCCCTCCAGCCAGCCCCGTTTCTCTGAAGGTTATGACTGTTGAGAATCAATCCAAGAAGGCAGTTCCAACGATCCATCCTTCGATCCAGACACGGCAGATACCTCGACTCAGCATACCTTCGATCAAGAGGAACCCGCCATCGGTAAAGCCTCCCATCCGATCGGTCGAGCATACATACTTCCACTCTCCCTCCAAACCTGCCATCGATCCAGACATATAAAGGCGCTCATCCATACATCGAGACCAGGGGGAGCTCTCGCCCACATCCCTCATGCGGGGCAGGGAAAGCTCTCCACCTACCAACCTGCCATCGATCGAGCCCGCCATACCTCGTGATTGTTGTTGGGCTGGATCCTGACCTCGTGCTAGTTCATGAGCTGATAAGCCGTGAACCTGACCTCGTGCTGCTATTGGGCTGGTTATCATCCCGACCAAGCTATAGTTAAGGCAGGTTTAAGCTTTTACCAATCAAGATAAGATCCAGGTGAAGCTTATCCATCCAAAGGAAAAGGTAAAGCTAGAGCTAGTGATTGATACTGTTTTTTATACTTAAACTGAGCTAGCTGAACCTGGGATACTCTCTCTCGCTAGCTAGAGTTCCTGGGCTGTTAAGCTGTGAACCGCACCTCGTCCTGCGATTGCGCCAGCATCCTTGCCTCGTGCTAGTTCGTGCGCTGGAAGCTGTTCAAGCTTTCAATCTGTACGAGGAATACTTAACCAATAGATCGTGAAACATTGTATCGTGTGAACTTAACCCATAGATCGTGAACCAAACAATGGATTGCGAAGCTGAACCTCCTGATGAACCATTAATGGGTTGTCCAAGTGTTACCCGATGCTGCTCAATCAAACCTGGTCTAAACGGAAGTTGTCCAAAAAAAGTGGTTAACCATACCTGTGCTCGCTAACCCTGGTCGAAACAGAACCATTCGAACCTGAACCTCGTCTACCAAACAATGGCGAAGCTGAACCTCGTTCACCAGAGGATAGAGTTCTCGTACCTCGTGAAACAATAGCTAATGGAAGAGGAAATGGAAATAGCTAAGCGAAGCCCACCAAGTGGAAGCGGAGCGAGGTGAAGAAACTATGCCCATGAAGAATAGCAAAGTGAAGCTTATCAAGCCAAAGGATAAGGAAAAGGATGCGTAAGCAGGCTTGACCAACGGGAAAGGAAAAGCAAAAGGTAAAGCTAGTGATTGATACTTTGACTGGTACTAACTGGGAGCTAGCTGAACCTCGTCTCGTGCTGCTTCTATCGCTAGCTGTTAGGCTGGTCATCATCCATAGCAATTGGTATGGTCAAAGCTGTAATGCAATAGAAGTTGCCCCGTCAAAGTGGGCCGAACCAAGCTGTGAAACAGTGTATCGTGCAACAAGTGCCAGAGCTAGCAAACCAAGCGGAGCAATAAATAGGTGTAGCCATCTCAAGGTGAAGCTAGTGTCACTGAGACTTATTAACTTATTGAAACTGAAACAAGAAATAACTCACCGAATCTAGGTCTTCGACCCTTACAGACACTATCGGAACAATAATGAAAACATCTAAGCCATCGAACCAATCTATCCGTCCAAGCTATCCTTCCTAGCAAGCAATCTCACTGCCTACTGAGACTGATTCACTTAACTGAACCATCCAAGCTATCTAACCCACTACTGCTTCTCGCTAACCCATTGTCCAAGATGAAATGGTCTAACCCGAACCGGTGGCACACGAACAAGCTATCGAGAAAGAACCGTCCAATACCTCGTAGCGCACCTACCCCGTCAAAGTCAAACATCAATGGAACACCATCACTGCTACTGCCACTTTCACTACCCTTCCTAACTCTTACTTACCATAATCGCTACGCTCACTGAACTCATATCGCTAGCTAACTGAGCTACGTAACGCTCTTACACAAGGTCCGTTCCACTTTGCTGTTCAACTGTGCTCTGAAAGTACAGCCAGAAGGAAAGCTATCGTCAACTGTGCTCTGGAAGTATTGATTGTGAGACTGCTTAAGCTACCGCCTATGGCTGGATCGAATTGAAATGAGTTCTTCCCCTCAATCAAAGAGCTAGAAGGGACTTCAGATTTATTCCCCTCAATCGATCAATCACTCAGGACTGAAACTTGTCCGTGATTCCAGTTATGAATGAGATATGTCATTATGCATTCATTCGTTATATACGTAATTACGCTTACGCAGATCATGCATATATTATATATGTAATTATGCTTTTTCTTGCTTGCTACAAGAAGGTGGGGCTCGAGGCACTTCGTTAGGCTGTAAAAAGGTGAACCTCCGCCACGGTCAAATGGCCAATCTCGGAGGGTGAAGTAATGTGCGAGGAAGGACCCGGTAGGGGGAAGGAAACCGCCATTCTTCTCTTGTTTGCTTGTGCTCCGGCCCTTGCTTGACGTTAGGAAAGCAAGGGCCGGCCATCCTCCTATCCCTGAGCCCGGGAACTCCACTATATCTTCCTCTCCTTAGATTGGGAGCCTGCTTACGCATCCTCTCCTCTCCCTCTCCCTTAAGGTGCTCGACTGTTAAGGACCTTTAGGTGCTCGACTGATAAGGATGCGCAAGCATGCTCGACTGTTAAGGACCCTTTAGGGGGCTCGACTGATAAGGACCTTTAGGTGCTCGACCCAGGGTTGACTTATTGGGTGGGGCAATAAGTCAACTGACTTATTGGGTGGGGCAATAAGTAAACCCAAGAGGAGAGGACCTTTAGGTGCTCGACTGTTAAGGACCCTTTAGGGTGCGTAAGCACGCTCGACTAATAAGGACCCTTTAGGGGGCTCGACTGATAAGGAGAGGAGAGGGGGCTCGACTGATAAGGAGAGGAGAGGGCCGCCATCGAGAGGAGAGGGCCGCCATCGAGAGGAGAGGAGAGGAGAGGATGCGGAGCACGCTCGACCAGCGGGAGAGGATGCGGAGCACGCTCGACCAGCGGGAGAGGTACGTTAGTGACTCGACTGATAAGGAGAGGAGGCGGAGGTTTTGAAGCGTAATGTTCCGATATGGGCATATGTCATTCATTCATGCATAATGACATATATAATATATGCATTTTCTGGGTTCGAGGAGAGGGGGCTCGACTGATAAGGAGAGGAGAGGGCCGCCATCGAGAGGAGAGGGCCGCCATCGAGAGGAGAGGGAGAGGAGAGAAAGATGTGAAAACCTCCGCCAAAGCATATATTCTCTATGTCATTATGCATTCATTCATTATATATGTCATTACGGCAGCATCTGAATCTCTATTTTATGAAGCCGCAACTACCACATGCTCATATATAACTAACTACGCCGTATCTAGCAACCAAGCTACTTACGGAGGCGGCTTATCCACCTTCTTAGAATGTTTATCCCTACGGCGCTGCTCCCTTCGTAGTTTCTTATCAGACTTCACCTTAGAACCATGTGTAGGGTGCTTGAACTGAGGAGGTCTTTTCATTGGAGATTCAGTCATAGGGCTCCTGACTGGTGCCTTCAGCTCCTGTTTAGACTCAAGACGAGCAATCCGCTCCAGCAGCTCCTGATTCATCTTAATCAGACGAGCAATCTGCTCCTGCAGCTCCTGATTCATCTTAATAAGACTCTCAATCTGCTCCTGTTTCATCTGATCCTGATCCTGCAGCTCCTCATTCATCTCAATCAACCTATTAATCTGAGAATGCTGCTCCTCAGTCAGCTTAGCCAGACTATCAATCTGCTCCTGTTTCATCTGATTACTCTTCATTATATTATAAATCATCTGATCCTTCTCATTATTACTCTTCATGAGATTATCAATAATATCATCCTTCTCTTGCATTTTGAGGGAATAAAATAGAATATCCGTTTCGTCTTGGCAGGAAAGGTGAGCAAAGGAAAGAGAAGCAGGGCAGGTACCCATTATCAATCATCGATACGACCCATCTCCACATTCATAGGCAACGGACAAGAACAAGGCAGGGATGGAGAGACAGAATGAAGCTACCGGGCGAAGGATGCTTAGCCAGAAGTTGATTCAAGAAGATGGGAGTTAGCCAATTCTACTCGCTACCGGTCTTGGTAATGGTGACATTATATCACAGCTTGAAGACCGGGCGGGGGATGACTGAATGAATGCCGGATAACACTCCTTCGCCCCCAAGGGATTTGGATGGAGCCGAGCCGAAGCTTCTTAACTCTGCCACCCGCACCTAACACCCAAGATCGAGCACCAGAGCAGCTCATAGCAACGTACCCAAAATCATATTGATGTGATGAGTTCATATTCTCACATTCCCGCATTCCCCATTCAGTTCGCATTATACCATTCAGTTCGCATTATACCATTCTTCTGCCATTCCCGCATCCCCACACGTCAACCAGGACCCAGTACGCATAAGGAAGGTGGATACCGCCCAGGCCACGTCTTCCAAGCAAGGAAACACACAGTACACGTCTTCCAAGTGCACCATATGAATAGTGAGTGACCCCTCTCCTCTCCTTATCAGTCGAGCCCCCTCTCCTCTCCTTATCAGTCGAGCCCCCTAAAGGGTCCTTATTAGTCGAGCGTGCTTACGCACCCTAAAGGGTCCTTGACAGTCGAGCCCCTACCGGTCCTCACCATATGAATAGTGAGTGACTCCGTCCCTATAAAGTAGTAGGGGCGATGGCGGCCTTGACAGTCGAGTGTGCTAACGCACCCTGGTGTTTATTTCGTTACATAAGTCATGGCAAGGCCCTGTCACGTTATAGGCGAACCTACTTGAAGAGTAAGGCCCCCCTGATTCTGGGCCTGAAAGGTCTTATCAGGTCCTGGGTCAACCCAGCCAGTAAGGCCCTGATCAACCCTCTCATTTTTTTCACCCGGTCCTCTCCTCTCCCTCTCCCTCTCCCTCTCCCTCTCCTCTCCCTCTCCCTTAAGGTCGAGCACCTAAAGGTCCTCTCCTCTCCTTATCAGTCGAGCCCCCTAAAGGGTCCTTATCAGTCGAGCCTGCTGTAGCATCCTTATGGTCGAGCACCTAAAGGTCCTTAACAGTCGAGCCTGCTGTAGCATCCTTACTGGGCCCTTGATTTCTTCCCCTCAAAGAGCTCGAAGAGTTGGTCCTTCCTGCGCCGGTCAACCCCTTCTAAGTAAGGTAAGGTCCTGCGCGTATTTTAGGGGAAGAAATGGCCTGCGCCGGCCTTATTTGGTTGGTTTGGTCCTGCGCCGGTCCTGCGCCGGCCTTATTTTGTCGCCGGCCTTACGAAAGATAAGGAGAACCTTTCGCTACGGGAAAGGGATAACCCTTCGCTATGCTCAAGGGAGATCCTTCCCTTCGCTATGCTCGCTCAAGCCTACACAAATTCCCACCTACACCAATTATGGAAGAACCGGGATAACGGTGTTATGTAGAATTGTACGAACACTGTTAGTAAATACTGCTTGGAACGGGAGGCGGAAGGCGCGCAGTGGAAATGGAGTGGAATCGGAGCCAGCGCGAAAGCAATGGTCGACGAACGAAATAGTTTATTAGGGTCGATCCCTGGTGGGGGGCATGAAATGCCCGACCCCGCCCGATAAGAGGTGGTAGCAGACAACCTAACCTACTAGCTCGCCTCGCGGTGCATAAGTAACTATTTCATGCAAAACCGCCTATCTATTTTGTTACGTTATATATCTGATAATGCCGACGAGGGCTTCAAAATGATTCTCCATAGAGAGGAGGTAGGTGGCGCCCGGTCTACCACTAAAGATGAAGAGAAAGGCCCGGCATTCCAGCCTCCCGCTTCTTCCAACCAATATGTGTTCTGCAACCCAGCCAATTTGATTTTCATTGTACCCATCTTTCCTTTATCTCTCGACTACTGAAATTCAACCGCATTTGTTGATTGAAAGACCTTATCCCGAACAGAACCCCTATCGATTGAAGGAGCATCACTCACCCTACCTATTCGTTCATCCGGGTGGGGACGAAAAACAGATAAAAATGACGAATTAGGTGCCGGCAGCAATTACCTGGCTGGCGCCGTTCGTCTGCCTTTCGTGCGTGTTCTCCATGCATGCAAAAAGTGCACCATTATTTATGCATGCGCAGCTCTCGCTCGCCACATTATTGAACAAAAGAGATAATAGTTATCGGAAGATGCTTTCTCCATCGGTCGGTATTGGACAACGAAGGGAATAATCCATTTCTTATTCATCAATTTATCTCCCATGACGACTAGGAACAAACAAATCAGAAATTTCACTTCGAATTTCGGACCTCAACATCCTGCTGCTCATGGTGTTTCACGATCAGTATTGGAAATGAACGGAGAAGTGGTGGAACGTGCGGAACCGCATATTGGATCACTCCAGTGCGGCACGAAGCCGCTGACGCCGAGTCGGCTCCTATGCCGCTAGCGGGCGCCCTGCTCGGTCCCCTGGCACGGGTGGCGCGTGCCACTTCCGTAGCGCGTCATGAGCACCGGGCAAAAGGCGGTTGAGCCACTCAAGTGGGGCGAACCGCCCCCAAGGGAAAGAAGGGAGAGGGTTGCGAAGGTGGCCTCGTTATCCACACTGTAGGTACGGGGAATGGGGTACGTCCCCCACCTTGGTTGGTTGGTTGTGCCCGGCCTGGGTTTTCTCCGAACGAGCGTTGGCGGGTCCTGGAGTGCCCGTCAAGGGCGCGCATACCCCGGGGTGATTATCACCACCTGCACCCCACGATCGATCATCTCGGCACAGTGGAACGTGTAACCTGCCTGCTGCCCCATTCAATTACACTTGTTCCTGTCATAGCCTACCTAACAGAACGCACGAGGGACAACCCTGGAATACTAAGCAGCCAGCGGGGAGGATGGCACTACTGGCAAATACCGTCTGGCGAAAACGCCGCAGGCGCGAAGCGTGGTAGGCCTGCGCCGAGAGCATAGGAAAATCCTCTCCCGTTGGTCGAGCGTGCTCCGCATCCTCTCCTTATCAGTCGAGCCTGCTTGCGCATCCTCTCCTTATCAGTCGAGCCTGCTTGCGCATCCTCTCCTTATCAGTCGAGCCTGCTTGCGCATCCTTTGTTTGCGGGAGGAGCTGAGCCCGGACGGTGAAAGAGCCAGGGGAGGCCGGGTCATTGGAAATGGAGAGGCCTTCTGATCCATTTCTTTAGGGGGTGAGGGTGCGTTAGCACGCTCGACTAAAAGGCCGCCATCGCCCTTACTACTTTATAGGGGTCGCTCGACCAACGCCCCCCCACCCAATAAGCATCAAGGACCGGCAGGGGCTCGACCACCGCCTTTTAGTTACTTATTTGAGAGCCCAATAAGTCAATTTCAACTTGAGTTGCTCGACCACCGGGCCGCCATCACCGGCAGGGTGCGGGGTCCTTATGGAGAGGCCATTTAACTCCATCTTCTTTAGGGGGTGAGGGTGCAGCACGCCGACCAACGCCCCCCCACCCAATAAGCATCAAGGACCGGCAGGGTGCGTAAGCACGCTCGACTAATAAGGCCGCCATCGGCTCGACCACCGCCTTTTAGTTACTTATTTGAGAGCCCAATAAGTCAATTTCAACTTGAGTTGCTCGACCACCGGGCCGCCATCACCGGCAGGGTGCGTAAGCACACTCGACTGCCCTTGCCCCCGGAGGGACAAGCGGCTTCGCACCTTAGTTACTTATTTGAGAGGGGGGCCGGCCCTCTCCCCCCGAGGGTCGAGCGATAAATCCCTATAAATGGATCAATGAATAGATAGAGCAGGTTTACGGTACAACAGACAGCACGCCAATTTGCTTCCAAGGTTACAACAAGCACGCGCACAGGAGACAGGGGACATTTCACCAATGGCCACCCACCTACCTTGTAAGTAAAAAATGGCGTGAGCCGCATGCGGGGATACTCGCACGTACGGTTCTTAGGGGGAAAAGACCGGCGCCCACCCGGCTAGAGGCACAGAGAAACTAATGGAATACAAAACGTATCTTCAAGCTCTACCTTATTTTGATCGTTTAGAGGGCGATCGCGGAGTCACTGAATGAAGTCCTCCGTTTCTTCCGGAGGTAGGTGCTGCAGAGACCCGCAGCGAGGAAGAGATTACCAAGTGACACATAGAATATGGCGACGACAACAGCATGTCGTAGAAGGAGATATGGAGCCACCCTTGGCTCGACGTATCTACAACTACATCCTCGAGCGGCAGTGAAACGGGTATCGTGAATGCGAGATGCCAGCGGAATGATCGGCCAGACGTGCGTGCAGGGGCTAGGGCCTACCGCGTCCTCCCTTGTGTGTCGGAGATCTAGAGCGAGTGCACCAGAGAGGAACGGGAACTAGGTTTATATATTCTATGGCGAAGCATCTGAGGCATAACTGCACACTCACACGATCTTTGCCGAGAGATAGGAGCATTCGGTGGAACCGGTGAACTACACTTGCTTCCGGATAGATGTGTGGGACAGAGGGCTCGTGGTACCTGCTGCCTACCCTTCCGCTTTGGAAACCGTGTGAACGGAGAGTGGGCAGAAGGGAAGGAGGTCCTCATACGGAGTCGCACACTTGAGCAGTGCGGGAGACCCGGATGGGGAATGGGTCGGTGCAGTGAACTCCACACCCTACCCCTTGGAGATGGAGAAGAATCACCACTTACGGGGGCCCCCCCTTACTTCAGTGGGAGGTATTGATTTCTTTATTTCAAGAAAGTTCCGGTATTTAGTCAAGGGAAAGAAAGGTGAAACAACGGCTGGCTTCTTCTGAAACTGCTGCTTCTAGTGCTACTGCGTTCCATTCATTGCTACGTACGACGACCAGAAGCAGCTTGTGGTCGGCTCGGTTCGAGTTCCAACTGCATCTGATATAATATTGACAGCCTATATAAGAATAAGAATTTGAAAACAGCCAGCCACTTATAAATAGGTTATACCTTTATTGAATGGAATGAAATCCCCTACCAGTCTTTCTTTCTTAACTAAAGAAATAACCTAAAGAAATCGATGGCGGCCCGTTGGTCGAGCGACCCCTATAAAGTAGTAAGGGCGATGGCGGCCTTATTAGTCGAGCGTGCTAACGCACCCTAAAGAAATCCCAGCGAGGCACCCTCAAGCAAGTGCTCTCTGGCAATACAATAAAGGCAGGCAAGCGAATCTTAGAACGCCCACGTAGATTAATACGCCTTCCAACATTAGCACTGCTGTGGTAACGGCATGCATGGGGCGTGGCCTTCCTTGCATCGCGGATCAGCAGCAGTTATTTTACAGAAAGGTCCTGCCTTCCTGTTACTCGGAGGTATCCTTCCGCAGAGGGGCGCCCCTTAACTCAATTAGTAAAGGTAGAATACGGGGTAGAAGACTGTGCCCTTCTTTCTCTTCCAATATCTTCCACATCTGGTAATCTATTTTCTCCTTGTCCCGTAATGCATCGGCTAGTAGAGATAGCAGTCTACAAAATCTATAGAAAAGCCACTTAATACAGACCTGCTCTGTTCTCCCTCCAATGAGCTCAGAGGGGGGATGTGAATAGCCTGAAGCTGTTCATTGAATTCCTTCTGCTGCTGTGCCTTCAACTGTTTTGTCTCTTCCGGCTACCTCCATAGTATAGATGCTTGAATGTGTCATAGCTGCCTGCATATGCCTTTAGGGATCCCCGGTCTATCACCATTTCAAAGTGTTCTCCGCCCTTTCTGCGTCTGGAGCTATTGGAGGATCCAGAATACACTTTGATTTGACCGGTGTAGATGAAGCCCATCCCAATCCGGCTTGTTTGCCAGTGATGGAAGCTTGATAGGGCCTCCTTTCTCCCGCAATGTCTATCTCTATGAGAACCCCAGAGGTTACATCTTTATATCTATCAGGCTGTAGTTGTACTAGCCCTTGATCGAAATCTCCCTCAATGGGCTGTAACCAGTCATCCTAAATGGTTATGACTTCTCTCTAACTTAGGTGAGATGGCGTTGAATCTATTTGAACATTCTTCCCCTTCTCCGATGGCTTGACTTGCTGTACAGTCACCTCATCTGTATAATCGTGTAGGGATATGCAGCCAACTGTTGTGTTGATCATCCCCTTGCACTAGGAAGCGCAAGCCCCTCCGGGACCTTGAATTCCTGTTTCTCGCAGCTTTCCTGCTCAGCTACCTTAACCTGCCCAGGCTAGTCATGATCCGAGGACACTTATTCTGTCTCCGAGCACTTTCCCAGTGGTCTTGGGTGGCACCTCCATGATTGCATGCTCTGTAGTTACGTATGATCCCAATAGGCAGATCCGGAAATACCAATATCAGGAAAAGCAGTTAGTCCACTTTTTGGGTTAGTCGAATCAATCATGAGTGCCGCAGTCAACCAGAGTCATTAACTGTAGTTAAGAGTAAGTAGCCTTATATAGTCGATTATGAAGGGTTGGTCTGCAGTCGATCATTGGGATTTCAATCATTAGATCATTAGTAGGAGTCATTAGCCACAGAACCCGGTCGAGCTCCAGATAAGAGTCATTAGCTTTAGAAGGAATGGGTGGGAACAGCGTTAACGTACGGTCGATCAGGGAGGTGGACATAGAATCATTAGCTTCAAATAGGATTATTAGCCCGCCTCCAACGCCGAGACAAGCTCCCTCCGCTCTGGAAGTCTCTATACCCATGCAGTCTCCTCCGGTTTCTCCCTGCCTTCGAAAATTCTTTCGTGATCCAATCGTCATGGAAGCAGTTCCTCTTTCGTTCAGTCGATAGGTCGGGACTGGGATGGTTAGAAGTCAAACCAAGGGAAGAATAAGAAGTAGTGGGAATCCAAAAAATGAGTCTATGTGGTACGTAAGGGCCCCTAGTTGGGATGGCGGGATGGACTAAGGAAAGAAGTAGGTTCGGAGATCACTTTCTTTATAATGGACTAGTGGGCAATCAGCAGTTTGGATAGGACCAATCCACCGCGAGTCAGCCCAGTTAGTTCGTAAATCGTAGGAGAGAGCCGGACGGGCTTCGATCACCATTGCCTTACATCTTCGTACTTGCTTGGTACGGCATTTATACTTTTGATAGGAAGTACTCTCCCTACTTGCTTTTTCTTTTAGGTTAGACCACTCCACTCAGTTGGTTGTTACTCACTCACGCCGCTAAGAATCGGTTCACACTGGCCCGTGGGATCAGTCGCCCGTTACATATAGGAGCCTTAAGCTAACCGTGGGTCACCTAGTAGCACTCGTGGTTCATCATCAATGGATCCGGTGCTCGCACATTCGTCTTTTGTCATTGCTGTCATCTAGCTCAGGAAGGAAAGATTAGGTTAGCCCTCTTAATGGGGAGAAAATGAATGAACGGACGAACCTATAGTGCATGTACTTTCCTCCCACTACGCTCTTGCTGGGAACTGAATCTCATATGGCTTTGGCTTTATAACTGGAAGGTATGCCGGGAAAGAAGGGAGGGGAAGGAGCCGGAATAGGAAGGGAAGGGATGCCTGGAGCAAGCTTTCAATTGTAAGGTATGCTAAGCGAAATGGCGGTGAGTAAGCAACTGGAATAGGCTCTGCAACTTCACCTGGTCTTTGCTTTCATATCTTGCTTCAGGGGAGAGCGCTATAATTCATATACTGGCCTAAAGAGAATTGCCAGTTCCAGAACACGGACATGATGACTCGAACCATGCCAACTACGGGTTCTCTTATCATAAACACCCCCTATAATAAGCTTTTTCGGATCCACCGGAACAACCTGACCTGGGTACCTCCAACCAGGTGGGTGCCTTAATACGGAGCCCAGAATAAGGAATTAGTGAACAGGCCGATCGGACTTTAGAGAATAGAACCTACTTTTATTATGATTATGAGTTGGATTTTTTGAATTGAATTTGCGTTATTACATATATAATCTGAACACCTGACTTTACCTTCTTTGCACGAATCAACCCAGGATCATCATTGCCTTTCTTAATCCACGAACTTCCACAGCAGTTTTCCGGGTTGATTTTGTTCCAGCAGCTTCCCTAGTTCCAGTTGTGCCCGTTGAACCGGTTGTTGACCCGGTCCCATATCCTGTCGGAGATCGAGTAGTTTACCAAGTCTATGTAAAGCGCCGCTTGTTCACCGGTTAAGTCCAACCTTGTGGTTTTAGTGATTTGGTGGGTTTCGGTCAATTGTCTCTGCCACCTTAGCCGCTACCTCTGTTGCCTTTACTCACCCCTTCCTTGCTCTTTCTTTGGTCGAGCAAGCGGCTTCGCACCTTGCCCCTCCTTATTTCTTCTCTGGCGGCTTCGCACCTTGCCCCTCCTTATTTCTTCTCTGGCGGCTTCGCACAAGGTACTTCTCATTGATTTGATTAGGCATAGATGCCTAATAGTATCAGTATCTATTACCAAGTGATGAGAGTAAGGCAAGCTCTCCTTCCTTGTCAAAGGACCATTGCAATAGTTGAGGTGGTAGGGGTATGGGATAAATAGGTTTGGTTGAGCGAGACCACTGGGTATGGGTGGGACTTCGTCAAGAAAGAGTTCCGGAGGAGATGGGAGGCGTGAAATAACTCGCCTATAGATAGTAGGGCGAATCATTGACTTTTTATAACTACTCATGCTAACGAAAGGAATGGTTCTTCCATGCATGCCGGCGAACCAGATATGCCAACTATAGAGTAGAGGGCCCTCCGGACCTAGCTCTCGTACGAGTTTCTGAGCAGTAGGAAGCACCAACCTTGTCCTCGTGTGGATCTCCACTTAGAAAGGAGGGGGCGATTCCCGCGGATGTTTTGGGGTCCTCCCTTCACAAGCCCTAAAAGAACCCTTCCTTAGTTTAGTTTTGCAAAGGGTAAGCTCAAGCGAGATGCCTCCTAAAGAGTCATAGAGGTGTGCTCTGTTTACTACCATCTTGTACCCCCGTAGGGCCCCTGCTGCACCATTGTATGCTTCATTCGACACATCGTTGTATGCTCCATTCGAGTCACTGGGTATGCTTCTTCAGGGAATTATTGAATCCGTCGCTACGGCTCTTGACCGTGAGGAACTGGCAAAACGCCAAATTATTGTAGAACTGATCCGAGACAAAGAGGTCCACGAAGGTACTACTAGGCATGGGTAGCACTTGTTTCTCCCGCCCAGTTCTCTATCTCGTTCGGTGCTTGCACCCCTTTCTCCAGTAATCGCTCTCTATTCATCGCTTGATCTGCTTCTCAGTCTCTCAGTTAGGTTGGTTCGCCGAGAACGAGGTAGATAGGCCCATCATCCATACAGATTGGTTCGCCAGTGCTCCATTTCTTCCACCCACCCTATATGTACTTCTGTAACTAACACTTTTGTATATCCAATGAGAGATAAAGGCTGCCTTCGCTCATCCCTACCACCCCTTTAGCAGTGATTCGATCTCGCCCGACATCAATAGTTGTTTCATTTTGATCGATAAGTGGACAACTGCCAGAGCCCTACTATCTATAGGTTGCCGAAAGATTGGCTAAAACTTATAGATAGTTCCTGGTTATCCTAAAAGATAGTAAGTTCCTGGCCAATGAGTACACGAAATCGGGTGATTCGCTAGTGGGACCTTCTATGGTCCTTCTCCAGCGAACATGACCGGAAGAAGCAGGAGTCGTTGAAACAATCATTATAGAGTTCCCTCCCGGTTGGCTGGTCTCGAGCTTCCTTATCTATAAGTAAACACAATGACCCTTCTGGTTAGTTTTGCTAATACCAATATATAGAATACAAATATAGAGGATAGTCCCCTCTGGAAACCCCGGCACCTCAAAAAGAAAGACGGCTGTCTCGTTAAAGACTGCTGTCTCGTCGTTGGAGGAGATCCCCGCCAATGGATGAAGAGGATGCCGAACCCGAATCAGTCACTTGCCTTTTCCGTGCACCCAACCCCTATTGGTTTGATTGGGCCGTACCCCTCTGCCTGCCTCATGAATGGGGTTACCTCCTCTCCCCGGAGCACCGAAATGAATTAATAATCGGACAGCCTTTTCTCTGAGGGCACCTCGGGGCGATGCAATGAATGCACCTGCCTCCAAACTACTTTCTTCATCTGTTGACTTTGAAAGCCGAATGCTGCCCTACTATCGCAGGTGAAATGTCAGATATATGTGATATCGTTAAGCAGTAGCGATCATTACCGAACATGGAGGCAAGCGGTTTCTTTCTCTCTTTTTTTCGCTCTCATTATCAAACCTTCTCTTCCGGCAAGCGGTATCGATTATTGCCCAACTAGGAGGCAAGCTTTCGCGATCATTACCAAACATGGAAAACCATTATCTCTAAACCTCATTTGTGTAACCAGGCTCTAAGCAGCTTCTCTCCAGTGTAGCGTCCTGTTACTAGTCCAGGATAGATGGGTCTGGGGGGCCCCCGTACAGTGCTGCTGTCTGTCTGTGTTCTGCGGGTTTCCATTGTTAAGGGTAGAAGCGTAAGGCCTATTGTCCAGGGGTATTCGGATAGAGCTTCCTGGGCGGCAGGTTCCCAGAAAGTGTAATGTGTATCCGCTCTTTCTTGTTCACCAACCCCTTTCTTTCGCTCTCCGCTTATGGCTCCACTTCATGCTCTCATTGCTCGGCCCCCGGTAATCATTAATCATTCAAGAAAGAAGTAAAGAGAGCGTTCTGGGTATTTCACTTCATGCGGGGTTTTCACGCTGGGGAGTGCTGGTCAAGAGATCGAATGCTACCTTCCTGGTTCATATTCTCATGCTGGACTGGGTAATGGGGGCTGCTGACTGAAAGCGGGAATGCTTTTTTCATGTCGTACTGGGGGATGCATATTGGGGAATTTGGGTATGTGGGCGTATGTGGGGCAGTAAAGATAGAAAGCATACAGGGCCATCCTTCTTCCTGGGCGAGGTGTCCTTGCACTCGGAAGCGCAAGACCCTCCGGACCTTCCTTCCTGGGCTACTGGAAAAGAAATTCATGGGGAAAACGTGAAAGTGAGAGTATCAAGGGTATGTAAAAGAAAGCGTTAATGGGTAAGGGTACGCCTCTTTTGTCATCTGGGTCATTGCTTGGTGGGACCGCTCTTCTCGTAAGATTGAGAGGATCAAACCAATTACCACTACTGCTAGCCAATACCCGAGAGAGCAGTGTGTGAGCTGCCGCTAGCCAATACACGGGAGCCAATAGAGAGATGCCGAGAGCCACTAGTTGATGATGCAGTTGTTCGATACAGGTGGCGGTGTATTCTTTCGTCTGTCTGTGAACCGATCGATGTCTTCTTTTGTCTGTTTGGGAAACGATGCACGATGCTTACTTACGTTGATACGCAATTCGAAGAGCTGGGCTAAAGGCCCTGTTGACCGATCCACCCACCCGGTACACGACCTCCCCCGGGAAAAGGCGAACCAAGATCTATTACGTTGTTCTGGTTCGATTTCGGATTGATCTCCTCTGCGGTTCGTGCCGTTGTAAAGTCGATCAGGCTAACGAGGCTAAATGGGTTGTTTCAGAAGAATAATGTATAATTCAGTCCTACTGGCCCCACCTGGTTATACAGTCTTAAGAGCAATAATGAATAAGTAAGCCAACATGCTTTGAAAGTGATTACTCACGTAATATTAGCTAGACCTGGAACAGCTCCTGGGTATGTAACTACTGCTGGGTAAGGAACTGCTATGACTGGGTCGTAAGGAACTACTACTAGTGGGCCAGGAACTGCCGCTCGTGCTGCTACTTAGTATGAATCACTTCATGGAGAAATGGGTTCTTCAACAGGTGCTTTCACTCGTTCAACTGGCTCTTATGCTGTTGGTGGATCGACTCCTGCCCTTCTAGCTGATAGCTTTGTGACTGGTCCTGGGGATGCTACTGGTGCTTTCATTCGGTCAAATGCAACAACTGGTATTGGTGCTGGTGGCTATGGATTTGGGTAAACGGAGTTAACAGGCACTGGATATAGATATATATATATAAGGTATAAGGAGTAAATAGGTAATCTGAATCTTATTGCGATAGGCTAGTGAAAGCTCTGTGCTGATAGATACGAAGCTCGGAGTTACTGTTCGGAGTTCGGGGAAAGCAATACAGCTTTCATATCTGTCTTGGCGAGGTAGGATTTGATATCTGGTAAATCGTGTCTGTCTTGGATCGCCCAAGGCACATCTTCCGATTCTCCGACAGGCACCATAGAGGGAGAAGCCCTCGATTATCCAGCCTTCGATTCGCCGATCCAGTTCTCCGCAAGTTTCTGACTTAGAGTGCATAATAAACAAAACAGAGCCCTACCCTACGAAAAGGAAGATCCCTACCTTACCGAAACGAAGAAAGGAATCTATGTAGAGAAGCGCTGCTTGAAACTCATAGAGTAGACGTTAGCGTCGTACCTAGCTATTGGCTATTTCTAGTATGGTACAAGAGGAGAATCCGCCTATCAATTAGCATTTACGAGTGAGCAAAGGGAATCTCTCTTTCCAGAGAGATGTTTCATCCGCTATCAGGTTCTTAGAGGATGCGCAAGTACAACAAAAAAATTCCACCTTCCTCCTTATCACTAGGAGAAACTGCCCTTTACTAGTCTTATAAGTAAGTCCCACCATGGTGAAATAGACTTCTTAGTCCATTCTTAGTCCATGCAGTCCATGCATTAATACGTTGTTCATGTAGTACCCACTAGATATAATACTTTCTTTCCGACATTACCCACCAGAAATTTCTTTATCGATGGCCTCTCAGCAGGTTCGGTAGGTCTTCTTGATTAGTTCAAGGTATTGATTAGTTCCCATGCATGCTGCCTTACTGTCTGAGCTATAGGTCCCTTAGAGGTTAGGCCCATGGTCCTCCGGTATTATTAGTCGGTATTATTAGTCCCTGGTCTCTATTTATTCCCTAACCACCATAGAGTCAATACTCTTAGCTTCTGAGTCAGCCCTCTTAGAGTGAACCCCACCCTATATGCCTACTAGTCCATAATGTGTCCGTCAAAAAAGAGAAATATATAGACCACCCATCATAGAGCTGCTCTAGGGAATCAGCTTCTTTTTTTCCTTGCCCCCGGAGGGACAAGCGGCTTCGCACCTTGGTCTATATACGTGTTAACATATGATATTGCATTTATGCTTTATACCCGCCCATCTAGACGTCCTTGCTATATTCTTTATATACGAGCTCGCATGGAGACGTTTACAAAGTCCATTGTCACAATAAATCAATACTTAGAGTTGGAATTGAGGACCGCCACTGTCGATGCAATCAATGTAAGTGCCGCTACAAACAAGTGTTTATGCATCGTTAAAACAACCTTAATGAGTAGTGCAATCTTAGTTATAATAAGTTTATGCTGTCGATCCATTCGAGCCAGGTTGTGATGTCAGAGCTGATATACTTGTAAGGCTGGGGAATCTTCTACTCGGACTTCTCCGCTATGATACTTGCATTGATACGGCCTAAGGTTCCCATTTTCGTTAAAGCTAGTATCAACAAGCTCCCCGTTCAGCCGTAGTCTTAAGCTGTAGTGTCAGAACTCAAGGTCTTAGCACTCTTGCCTTAAGGTCTAGCAGCCTTAGTCCTTATTCATTAGCTGCATGGACTGCCTTAGCGCCGCCTTCCTTTGTAGCTTCCGAGTAGAACTACTAGTGAGTAAGGTTTACACTACTAGATAGAGCTGTATAGAAAGTACTAATTCTCCATCGATATATGAGCTCGCATGGAGAATTAGTACTTGTACGTTCGCTTTAGCTCAGCATAGTTCAATCTATCTCTTTAGTTCACAATAGAAATTCTATTTATAACTAGTTGTTACTAGTGTTATATACTTGTAGTAAATCTTAGTTTGAAAGCCAATGTATCATCCATATTGTCATAGGGCTCCTTTTCATACAGCCAATCATATTGCATATCTACGATTCACTTCTCCATTTGTAAGCCGGAAGAGGAATAATCAACACCCATTCATTAGGTCTTGCCTTACACTTAAGTAAGAGCCATACGGTATTTGAAGTTATCCTCTTTCTTCTAGTTTCAATGAACCCATATAGAGTGATGAACAAGCTCTACTAAAGTAACTACTACCCCTAAGGTATTGCCGTAATCTGCCCTTCTTTCCGCCTTAGCCTTCAGCCAAGCCGAACTAGCTACTGCTTTAGTCCGTTCTTATAAGTAAGTAAGTCCCATGCAGTAGTCCCCATGCATTAATACGTTCAATGTAGTACCACCCATGTCCAGAAATTCCAGTTTCTATGTCTTATTATCTCATAAAAGAAAAGAAGAAGAAATCTGGATCTAATGAAACTAGCTCTATTCCACCAAAACTCATTTACCTATGCTACAACACTAGGACAACACTAGACAGAACTAAGTTAGTATTATCTTGCCCTTCCTGCTTTAGCTGAAGTCCGTCTCTCGTACCTTGGGAATGGATTCACGTTTTGATATTTGAAAGAAAGAGGAGAACTACTGGGGAGTTTTGTCAGTTCCTACTCTCCTACCTAAACAATATTATGTTCAATGGAATATACTGGCATAGATACGTTTCAACTTTCCATTACTACAACCTATTATTCATTATGATATCGCCATGGAAACGTCCTCGCCCTCCTTATGTCAGGCGAGCCCTACGTCCTGGAATGGCAAATTTTTCATCTATGCTAACACTCTGCCTTACCTTTCACCGGCCTCTTTCTTATTCTCTTTTTCAAATTCTGAAATAAGAACGTAAGTGTACGACGGATGAAATCGACGGAAGCAGGTAGGAAGAAAATGTATGGATTTCTCTTGTTTTAATGGAGCAGAAGCCATAAACTGAAACAATTTCATTAAGCCCGTGTCAACCACTTCCCCCTAGGGAGAAACTGCCTTAAATGGACTAGTTCAGTAAGAAGAACATCAACTTTAGTTCCCCAATGAGTGGCGGCATTATTCATTCATCGAACCCATAAAAAGAATGAGGTTGTGACAAAGGAACGCCAAATGAGAAAGGTTTTGAAATCTGTCCCAACCAAACAAACATGGTAGATTCAATTAAAGAAATGATGGGGGTGCTATTGAAACTGGTGGAGACTAAGAACCTCTTCTTGGGTACAGTGTATTGAGAAAACAGTACACGTCGAACTGGGTGGTGGGCATGGTGTCACCACTTACTTGCTTTAGCCTTACTACTCATAGAGGAGAGACTTGGTAATAGCTCTAGCTCTACTAACTCTAGCCATTGATGCAAGTATAACGTATATATGTATCATATGTATAGATACCAACAGGAAGAATAGGCTTTCACGTATTTGAACTATGCCTACTTTGGTGAACCTCATATCTTCCATTTGCTTGTGGGAACTTGGCTCAACAACCTCCCCTCCCTGAATAGCTCTTGGAACTAATAAGAAAGGGAGACTAAAGCAAGTAGTAGAGCGGAAACAACAGGATAGCATAGTTTGTTTTTTTCAATAGGTCAGGGAGGAGCCTCCATGGTCCCAGGTCAAATAGGCAGCACCCCACATAGCAAGTCGAATTTCAGATTTCATATTACAAAATCATTGCAACAAAAAACGACAATTAGTTTCATAGAGAAGAAAGAGCCATGATGCTTAGTTCAGCAAAGGCCAAGGCTAATGCAAAAAGTGCCAGCTAATTTCTTCTCTTTATTGCAACGGGACAGAGCTACTGGAACTACTACTATAGCTGAGCTAGGAACCACTTCAGACTCAGGCTATTACGCAGATTCTTCATCTTATTTATAATGGATACTTTTTCTCATCTTATTTTCTTTTGGGGACTGAACTTTTCTTGCCTTTATCTTGGAATTGAGTGCACGGGATATAGCATATGTTTTTGGACCGCCTCACCGCCAATACGTGCTGTTGTCCGCCCGTTGCACCGGCCCCAGCAGCTCAAACTATGTGTGCCCTCAAAAGACCCTCTGAAAATGTGACACTTGCGATGAGACTGGCTATTGAAGGTTGAAGGTTGTTGAAGGCTTCCTCTGCTGGCAAAAAGGGTAAGGCCGGTAGCAAGTCGTTGTTAGAACTACAGCTTATGAAAACTACAATGGAAAGGTTAAACGCATAGATGCGAGTCTAAAAAGTCTTAGGAAACATGCACAACTGCAGACTGCTCACAGGTAGGCCTCCTAGTTTATCGGGTCTGTGTTGAAGGCCAGGTATGTAATATGGGGTTCTCTGAGCAATTACCTAAATCTAATTGATTCTGACAACAGCTAATTAGAACTATATGATTCTTCCCAATTAGCCGCGGAGTCTCCTCTATCATTGGACTGAAGTTGAACTATTGAATGTAAAAACTACTATGAGTTGGATTAAGGAATGGGACTTTTGAAGTCTGCAGTGATACAATGACTATTGGCTAATGCTCCCATATGTATGAATCAAATTGGTTGTTGTCGGAGCCTGCCCTTATTAAGAAAGGAAAGGAGGACCCTGTTTCACTAGAGTGATTTCCATGGAGTAAGGGGTGCTAAGGAGCACCTACCTCTGGATCCTTCCCACACAGTGCCTTCCCCAGGTCCCTCTAAACCCATATTATGCTCAGCCCTAGTCGTTAGGCCAGGTCAATAAGTCAACTTCGTGATCCCACACATTCGTGCGTCACTCCATTTTCACACTTCTCTTCTGGTCGTTCTCTTTCGTCTCTTTCAATTCCTTTTTCCCCCTGATTCCTTTACCTACGTGATTAGGTAATCCTTATCTTTATTGATTCCCCTAACTCAAGTGCATCTCCTATTATATATGATATGATTCATTCCATATTTCCACTAATTAGATAGAGATAGCACAGCAACACTGGCCGATAGGATAAGGACACACATCACAGGAGGTACCCAAGAGGAAGGAGTTAGTTCACCCATCGAGTCAATGAACAGATTGATTATGTTCCCATTTCCCACCAAAAGACATTGAACATGTTGGTTACATATGATGCATATCCCCTACAGCACTACAGTTGCCAACAGACGACACGAGAAGATGTCCCCCATCATCAATGGCTGATAGGAGAAGGATACCATCAATGGATACCCGTTCACCACATACCCGCCGAGTCAACATCACAACATGCAACATCACCCAACACGGTACGGTATGAAGCCGAGCGAGTGAGTGAGCCACAGCCAGAGGGTCCTTGTCAATAGCAGCCAGTTCATTGCCAGTCGTAGCCATACAGTCAGAGACAGACTGACATACCCGACTGAGAAGAGAGGACATACCCCTCATGATACGGTAGGTATGGTTTACACGCTCTAAGGAAAACTCCCTGATGATTGACCCCACGTGCCGCTTGCCGAAGGTAGGTCTCTTGCTCACTTACGAGATAACCAGACCTAGGGACCTAGACCAACCAGCTCACCAACAACAGTCCAGTCCCAATAGCCAGAAGTTTTTGAATCACGCCCTGCCCAACACGGTACGGGTCGATTCGCCATGTCAATTCGGTGATGCTGAGATGCAGCAGAGGGCACAAGCGGCGAACCTTCGTGTCGCTGAGAATAGATATAGATAGATTTCTATAGAGATATCCGTCCGTGTATAGGTAGGATACCCATCTCCATATCTAACTAAGTATATGGCATGATATGACCCATCCGAATCCATATTTGCAGCATTTCCCACCCCTTAATGAACCCACTCTCTTGTCCAGCTTAAGTCGTAGGAGAAGCAAAGGTAGCAAGAGAAGCAGGTGGTTCGTGTGGTTCAGTAGCAGATTCTGTCGATTACTTTGATCCAGCACCAAAGCAAGCGATCTAAGCCCACCACCTGCCCTTTCTTTACCTTTGACTTCGACTTCTGCTTCAACCTTCCGATCCCTTAACTGCTTGCTCAGCGTTAGAGTACTGCTTGTGTGATAGTACTGCTTATTGAACACCTTCCGACGAAGACCTTGAGCTGCTTCCTTCCTGCTTTGACCTTTACTGCTTTGCTCAAATAATACAACCCTTGACACCCGCCCTAACTCCATCGGACCTTTCTTTCCACCCATCGAACCAACCCCGCAACACAGATTCTTCCTTCGTCCGGTGGCTCACGCACGCCTCCACACAGACACATCTAGGCAGGAAGCACTAAGTAGTAGCGCGCCTGTTCTTTTCTTTAGACCGGATTTGACAGATTCTACTCAAATTGGTAATCATAATTGGCACTATGTAACTAAAATTGTATATTAACGTATCTAATGCGTATGTCCCTGGGTCTACGAGTTGGTGTAAGGTGCTTTGAAAGCAAGGTATCGATAAGCCATTCGGGTAAGCGAGGTTTCACTGTGGACTTGAGGTGAACTGAGGGCTTGAGGTTCACGTCCCTAGGTCTTGGTGGTGGTCTCATGTGGGTCCGTCGTTTTTGGTGGGATGGTAAAGAGAGAATATATCAGGAGGTAGAGAGATCATAGATCGGGGATAGATAGATCAGAGATCAGGAGAGATAGCTAGAGATACGATCAGCAAAATCGAGACGGACAGGTAGCAAGTTCGATCGATCAGTTCGAAGGATCGGTTTCATTCAGCCTCCCACCTCGCTCCCCCACCAAGGGGGGGGTTATAACGTTACACTAAGCGAAGCGCCCCGTGTTCATTCAGTGTGCTGGCTGTGGTGGTGACGGGTGAACTTATTAACGATGGGACGGTGGGCTGATTCGTGAGGTGCCAAGGTCGAGGGGGGAAAGTTCGATCTCAGGCAAGCAGGAATCACGTACGTAAGTAATTGCATTCTGCCGGTTCGTTTTCTTCTCCTACTCCTAGCTGGCCGGGGTGAATTCGACCAGCAAGCAGCCATCCATGTTCGTCAAGCCTAAAAGCAAGCCGTGTCAAGTTCATCATCCATCTCCAGTTCGCAAGAAGAGATCGACGGGTATCATCAATCGAGAGATCAGGAAGGCAGGTATCAATATCGAAGATCTCAGGCAGGCGGGAAGATAGATCGATCACAGCAGATAGTTTTTGCCACTGCGGTCTTTCGGTTCACGTCCCTAGGTCTTGGTGTTCTGGCTCTTGTAGGTCTCCAGGTCGAGGAGGTCGAGAATCGATCGGGTATAGAGATCAGCAGCAATCGGGCAGTTCTCAATTGAGAATCAATCATCGGGTGGAAGGATCGATTTCAATCAATCGGTGCTGCTCTTATTGTTGATCTCAGCGTTAAGCCACGTTCTTAGTGGATCGTGTGGGGTCGCAAGGGCTAGGAGGTCTAGATCTTCTCGATCAGGTCTAGATCTTCTCGATCAGGCATTGATCAATCGATAATAGATCGGGTGTATCGGTTTCCTCCTTCAGTCTCCTACCTACCTCGCTCGCCTTCCTAGGGCGCATATAACGTTACATAAGCGAAGCGTCCCGTGTATAGTTGTCGGTGCTCTTGTAGCGCGAAGCATAGTCGTTGGTTTGGACCAGTTCTTCCATTGCTCCGTGCCCAATCCATGCCGTGTTGGATCGATATGGTCCCGTCCCGTATGGTGCAACTTGACTTCAATATCTCATATCGTGGCAACAACATGGGGAACTAAATATCTCCCGTATTATGTGATGGGGGAAACTCAATATCTCGTATCGTGTGATGTGGGAAATGGGTGTGATGGGTGCCACCTCGGGTTATATCGTCTATCCACACGTTCCCGCCTCACGTTCTAGCCAAACGGGTGAAACCAGCCTCGGTTTAGTTCGACCAGCCAAACGTTCTAGCATCACGGTCTAGCGTCAAAGGCAATCCGTCAAGTTCTTTCATCGTCGTCAGGTCGCAAGAAGAGAGATCCGTGTCTCAATCGAGATCCGGGTATCAATCGAGAGACAACCAGGTATCAAGAGAGAAGATCTAAGGTCTCTGGTTCGTTGCTCTTGTCAAGCAAAGCATAATCTCGGGTGGGTCTCGCCTCACTAGCGTCACGTGTCGTCTCGCCACACGGTCTAGGGTTACGTTCTCGCCTCACGGGTGGGTCTAGGGTAAAAGCAATCGCAGCAATCCTAGCTTTTCCATGCCCCCACGCAATAGTTCTAAACGTTGTGAAATGAGAATAGGAAGGTTTGGGTCTGCCCTGTAATTACCTCCTACCGGTAATTGCTAGTAACACAATAACGTATTAAAGCAGTTGGATGTTTTCTTTATAGTGACCGACATCCCTATCATTCGGGTTATAGGAGTTAGAAAGAACACCTCTTCCTTTGGCTGAGCCCTCGAGAACACAACAGTAATCTTTTGTCTTGTATTGTGTAAATAAAGAAAGAATCTTTTGTCTTGTGTCTTGTGTGAATGAATACAGCAGTTGCTCAGAGGAAGGAGTTATGACCGGGCTTCGCCTTAACAGTTCTATAGGAGTCCAGTCTGTTAGGGTTATAGAGGAGGGCTGTTGCACTGAATAACTCGGCTGTTGCATATAACTGAATCTAGGCAGTTGCGGGTAAGGAGTAGATAACAGGTAAGGCAGGGTAGGGGGTAAGTCTGAGAGAAATCCCTCACCATATGAATAGTGAGTGACCCCTCTCCTCTCCTTATCAGTCGAGCCCCCTCTCCTCTCCTTATCAGTCGAGCCCCCTAAAGGGTCCTTATTAGTCGAGCGTGCTTACGCACCCTAAAGGGTCCTTGACAGTCGAGCCCCTACCGGTCCTCACCATATGAATAGTGAGTGTGCTAACGCACCCTCTCCCCTCCTCTCAAATAAGTAACCAAAGGCAGTCGAGTGTGCTTACGCACCCTCACCATATGAATAGTGAGTGTGCTAACGCACCCTCTCCCCTCCTCTCAAATAAGTAACCAAAGGCAGTCGAGTGTGCTTACGCACCCTCACCATATGAATAGTGAGTGGCTCCGCCCCTAAGTAATAAATATAGGGCCCTGATAATGCGTCCATCCGATGCATTCTTTCCGATACAGCAGGAAGGCGAAGCCTCCCTCACACCGCACCACCGATGGCGGCCTTTTGGCCGAGTGTGCTAACGCACCCATCAATAACAGTCGAGCACCTAAAGGTCCTTATAGTCGAGCTCTCTTTCCATCCTCGTAACCTGGCCTGCCTGGCCTAACTCAGCTACGGGATTGGCTTTGAAAACACTGAAACTTACCAGCTAGTTCGGAAACAGGGAGACGTTCACCCCATGCTTCAGCCCAACCTTCACTGCACTCCTTTCTTACCCTAATTGAGAAACATCATTGAGAGACATAATGTTTCATCGACCCTCGCCCCTATAATATAACACCTCCCTTATTGCACCTGCCTTTAGCAGCACCTGCCTCAATCAATATGTCACCGGGGGATTTGCAATATAACTAAGCGGGGATAGAAACAACTAGGCTATATGAACAACCATTAGCAATACTTGAATGACCAACCAAAACTGTGAGCACTGGTTATGCGAGTCTCAGTCGGGGCTCTTTTGGTTTCCCCCTTGCTGGTGTCCTGTGCCGCGGTGGGAACGACTATCCGGATGGCAGTTCTCCTTCTGTTGTACCGCCTAATCCAAAACTATGTGTTCAATCAATTTCATTTTTATACTAAGTGGCTTGCTTGGTCGTCCCTCAGAAGCCTAAGCAGTTTCCTTTGGCCGCTCCTTACCGACCAGCCAACTCGTAAGCCAAATAAATAAGATCAAATTCATCTGATCAATGGAAGCTTGCTCCGCCGTGTACATGTCTGTAGTCCGCCCACCCGCTGCTTGTGTTTCCCGTTGTGGGCAGGTGTGCGGAATGAATAGGAGGCTTAATGGATAAAGCGGGCTGGTGAAAGGGTCCGTGAGGTTATAAAGCGAGAGAGCTAATCAGTAAGGTCTGGATACGGGGAGGGGGGCCCGGTTGGTCCGGTTATCCCGGTATCCTGTTCTCAGGTTTCCGATTCGGAGTGGGGGGTCATCGAGGTGCGTTGAGGGAGGAGTCTTTCCCGATTTCCTCTTTCATTGGTATCCCGATTCCGGTTCCTCTTTCTACTAGTTCTGTACACTTCGCTGGCTGGATTGGAAACGAGGGTTGGAGGAAGGAGTCTAAATATAGAGTTTTCTACGGTTTGATTCAAGCAGGCAGGGATGTTTTACCAATAGGATGGGAAGAATACAGACAGACAGGAATTGATAGGTCAAGCATAGAGAGCAAGGTGCTAAAAGCTATATCTTTTCCCCTTATACTTATGCAGGTGGCTTATTGGGTGGGTGGCCCAACCGGGACCCAAAAACAAATAGGGGCGGGATGTGCTGCATGGAATGACCCCATACGGGTGGTGAATGCAACACGCACGGGTGTCGTGCTTTTAGGCTTGACAGCAATGCTTATTATATACGTCGATATACCTCGAGAGGAGCGAGGGAAATCGATAGAGGAAATGTTGAGTAGCTTATCCCATTTATGTTGAGGAGTTGGAGAGAGCAGGATGAGTCCACATACCAGAGCCAGTATTATTAGAGGGGTGGGTTAGGAAGGAAAGCCAGTCATACCTCGCCTTACCTTCACCTTCACCTTCGCTAGGATAGTAGGCTGGAATATAAATGAAGTGCTTCTGGTGTCCTGCGGAGCCCGGGCCCACACACATTGATACGCCTACCAGAGAATGGTGGCTTGATAGAGTCGATTGGTGGGGCATGAAGCTACGTACTCAAGGAGATGCTTTACTATTAGTCTTGAACCCTGAATGAAATAGCATCAAATCTTCGCAGTACTGCATTAGCCCAGCTGTAAGAGAGCGGCGGTGACCTTGTCATTACCTGACAGTACCGAAAGAAAGCTGTTATAGAACGGTGACCTTGTCAGTACGACTGTCCAGAAAGAAAGCTCTTCGGTCACAGCTTGAACCTCACAGCTCTTCAGTGATAGTGGTGACCTTGTCAGTACTTCCTTCAAGAAAGAAAGCAAGATGAGAGTGAAGGCCGGTGCTACGTTACGCTTCATATTTATTCCGATGGCGGCCCTTTGCCCCGATGAGCCTGCCCGATTCATGATTGGATATATCCGAAGGTTGCCTGCCTCCAATGGTAGTGAGGTGAAACCGAATCTATGGGCCGGGACGATGAATTCGGAATCAGAGGGGGGCCATGAGTAGTAGTGGGAGCGTTCTCTATTTCTTTTATTAATAAGTGGGAAAGTCGTCCGCTCGCTATCCTCTCACACCATTACCAATACCAATGCTCCTTACCCTTTCCTGTGCTGCCTCGCCCTTTTCCTTAATCAATCCGCTTATGCGTAGTCTCCACCTCTTTGGCGGGCGACTCAGACCAGCTATCCTTACCAGAAGGCTCATCGATTAGGGTCAGCTCCAAAGATCCTATTACTTTCCCCGTTATAGGTGTGCCCGCCCCTTTTAAGCATCTCCTCTCTCCATTTGGCACCTGCGTATCGTTCCAGCCCAGGGACAGAATCTCCCGCAAGGTACCGCACCTCACCTGTCCTGATATATATAGAGCCACCTAATATTTCCCCTCAAATTACCCCTCCGCTCTTCGTTCGGTATAATCGCCCGCCTAATAAATCCATGGCTCCAGGCAAGAAGAACTACTTTAGGGAAGGTGAGGGACTCGACCAACGCCCCCCCACCCAATAAGTAAAATGAGAGATGATCAAATGATAGGTCAAACTTCACTAACCTCCGCCACGGTAAAATGGCGAATCTCGTAGGGATAATGTCCAAAAGCTCCGCCAAGGGTGAGCAGCAGTCAGTGCACCCCTCAAGCCTAGTTACTTCCCAAATGGACTCAGTTATCGAATAAACCTGTTCACGACTTACCAAAGTTTCACCATCTGCTATTTTACCTACTGCCCACGGGTAGATATGAAACCTGTTCCCATAACAACCTGCTTTTACCGAAGAAGCTATGGGCTGCTCACGGGTATCTTTTAGACCTGGGCTCTATTCAAACAGCTGGTCCCAATTAGACTCTGGGCTTACCACACGGGTCTCTATTAAAACAGTTCGCAAACAGCGGGTCCCAAGAGACATCTTATCCCAAATGCTCTGTTATACCTGCTGCATATAATCAACCTGCACAAATGGACTCTGTTCTCTAATCAAATGGAGCAAATAAACTATGTTACCTACTGCCCATGGTTTGTTATCTCATCAACCTGGAATAATCACACCCAGTCCCAGCATAACTATGTTCTCTAGAATACCACAGTGAAATACTGCCCGAAGTTACAACATCTGCTATGGTACCTACTGAGCATGGTTCTATATTAAACCTGCTATATCATTCAGATGGTTCCCCATTCTACTATGGGCTTCCCACGGGGCTCTAGTAAACCCGGTCTCTAATCAAAAAGCTGGTCCCAAATAATCTCTATATATAAGAAACCAGTTCACATTTTAGCTATGTAACTTACTGCCCACGGTTGGTTTTCTAATAGCCCCTGGTCTCGATTCACCCAGTTGAGGTTCATGCCGCACCTTACAGCCACACACATCCAGTTGTTCTCTCTTCACGCCCAGGACCAACAGGCCTCAGTTCTCGAATCCACCGGTTACCAAATATTATAAGTTACCTACTGCCCACGGGAAGCTATTCAACCTGTTCGAATCACAAACAGTTGGTTACCAAAAAAACTAAGGTCTTACCACGGGACTATAGTCAACATGGTCTAGCTGCTACCCAAAAAGCTCTGGTCTCTCATCCACCTGCACAATTCAACTATGTTACATACTGCTCGCGGGTAGCTATTCTGTTTGAGTCACTACCAGCTGGGACCAATGGAATTCTTACGCCAACAGCTCAGTGGAGTCTGCTGCAGGTATTGAATCAACCAGCTGCTATTCAATAAGCTATTTTACCTAACGCTCACGGGTATCTATTCTACCTGCTATCGAATCTACCAGTTACCCAATAAGCTATTTTCTGCCCACGGGGAGCTATTCAATCTGTTCCCATCACAAACAGCTGTTACCCAATTAGCTTGCTTCTGCTCACGGGTATACGTTCGACCTGTTCTCATTTCACTCAGCTGTTTACAATTCAACTATGGACCTACTGCTCACGGATATCTAGTCAACCTGGGCTCTCTTCAAGCAGCTGGTACAATTCAACTATGAGCCTACCACGGGTTTCTATTCAACCTGGGCTATAGTCAATCAGCTGGGCCCAATAGCTAGCTTATCCCAAATGCTAAGCGGAACCTGCTGCAGTTCTATCATCCACCTGCCCCAATGGACTCTGTTATCTCATCAACCTGCCCAAAGAATCTCAGTTACCTACTGCCCGTGGTTAGTTCTAGAATCAACCTGGCCTCATCACACCCAGTTGAGAGAGAGTGAGTGAGTGAGGTCCCCCATATGCCACGAGACGAGATAGTGATTGAGTTCTCCCTAGTTTCCATCATACGCGAGAGAGAAGGCCCCCATCACAGGATACCCGAGAGAGGGAAGTCCCCCCATGTTCCCACCAGAGGACATTGAGAGCCATGTTGTTTCCATATGAGCATATTGATTGAGCCATGTTATCAACAGACGATATTTATTTATATATTCCCCATGGTGCCTTGGAACGGGAGCAGGAGAGATTGAGTTCCCCAAGTCGACGCCATACGAGGAGAGGGAGTTCAAGTTGTCACCTTACGAGATATCGATTGAGTTAAACGGGTTGAGAACTGAATCTTCTTCTGATGCTGCTGCTTAAACTGCTACGGGTAATGCTGTTGGTTCAACTGATGCTGATTGAAATGATCCTGGAACTGCTGCTCCTGGACCTGCTCCTGGGTCTACTGCTACTGCTTGTGCTTATGGAATTATAGCAGGAATATGATTCTATTTTATAGTGTTTGTTCGTATTTACTTGCCTACAGGAAGACTTTATGTTGGGCAGCTCAGTTGTGATGTGGGATCGTGGGAACTTACTTCTTGGATTTACTATTTACTTATAAGATCTTACACACTTGGGTTGGCACAGCATGGGCTATTACCCCTATTATGCTTAGCTTGCCTTTAACCAACAACCCACCTTTTACCAACCTATATTTCATACCTAACTTACCCCCCTACTTACTTATGCCCCAACCTAGTGCTTCAGCCATAAATCTCAGTAGGATAGGCATTAGGAAAGAAAGAGCACTGGCTTTCAGAAGGGAAGGATGCTCACAAGCGGTTATACGTAATAAAGACCAACGGAACGGGTGCGAAGAAACTAAAGTGAAGGTTGAACAAAGGAACTTAGGTGAATGTCGAAAACCATATAAATCGCCCTTGTAGCGCATTCTATTACCACTTCCAGTCCACCCTTGACGAGGGGCCCTGTCCTTTGACTCATCCATCATACAATCTCATACTGACTCATCCATCATACAATCTCATACTGACTCATCCATCATACAATCTCATACACTCTGTGACTCACGCTCTTACTCTTCCTCAATAAAGAAAAGAGTGATAGAAACCCTCCTCCCATACTACCATAGATTTTCCCATTAACCTGTTCTATTCTTGCGCCTTCCCACTGCAATAGTAAACGGGTAGGTGGGACCAAGTTCAAGATCAAAGTGATAGAGAGGTCAAGTGCTTGCTATCAGGACTAACCTTCTTCTATTTAGTTAGTTCATCTCTGGTCAAATTACCTCGACTTTCCCTATATAGGGGGGCAGTTATCCTCTATTCAAGTCATTCATCCAGTTCTTTATAAGGAAGAGTTGGATTTAAGAAGAACGTAACAAATAAAGTCATAAGAATTAGGTTGAAGAAGCAAATATAACCAATCTTTCAAAACGTGCTCAATGGCTCTTATAAAGCATTCTATCGCCATTTCTAATCCACCCTCGACGTTAGTGGAAGCGTTGGCCCTGTGCCTGTGACTCACACTTTGACTTTTCAATAAGAAAAGAAAAGAGTTACGATAACCATTCTCCCTTGCTACCATTAAGTACCACATTAAGTACCAATTGAGCCTGACCCAATAAAGGTTGGTTGCTGAGCCTGCTGATCCAATGAAAGTTGTTGGTTAATTTATCACCGTAAAAGTCAGCGGGAAAGCCGTCAAGCCCTCAAAGCAATCCATGTCCTGATGGTAATTTGCGTGCATTTTATAGCCACCTTAACCCTTCAAGGTGTTGAAGCTGTGTAGGTAGCGCGCGATACTATAAATACTAATATATATTGAATGAAATCTCAAGCTGAAGAGGAATAGTCTAGTACTCATTCAGAGCTAGTAGAGGGAGGTAATAAAGGTAGGTTAGGCAGGTAGGTAGATAGAGAGATAGATAGAGCTGGGGTATAGCTGTGTATAGCTAGATAGAAGGATAGAGCTAGATGGGGATAGAGTGAATATTAGCGGTATGAGTCTGATGGATGGTATGGGTGGTAGGGCTGGGCTAGAGGGTCTGTATGTTTAGATGGGATGGCTGGACACCAGAGGAATGGATGGACACACCAGAGAGCAGGAGCTGAACACGAGGTTAGATATTGAACACGGCTTAAAGATATACACTTACTGAGATCACTACACACAATCAACACACGTTGAGCTAGAGCTACACAGACACAGCAAGAGATATTATATATACGTGATTTCGATAATGAGCTTTGATTCTTTCAGCCTTTCTTATTCTAGCATATTTCTTCTATTTTCTTTGGTCTATAGTACAGGCGCCTCGGTTCTTCCACTATGCATAATATAAGATATAATAGGCATAAGGCATGAGATGAAATTTAGGGAGGAATATATCCAAATATGAAAGGTACTGACCGGCCTGGTATTAGAAGGCTTGGTCTCTAGCAAGGTAGGTTGGATGCATGCCTATATGACTGAGCCTGGCATGTTATTCTAAGTCAGGTTTACGCTTAGGTATGGCCTGGCTGCGCATAGTAATAGAGTTTCTATGCTTGGTTGGAAGTACGAGTGACCATTGAAAAGTCAAGGGTAAGGTGGTTTAATAGCACATGCCATCCAATTCCAATCCCATCTGCTGCTTCTAAGATAAGTTCTACCTACATGGGTGACTCACTAAAAGATTCCAGGTCTAGGGCTGGCTCCAGGTCTAGTTGGTGCAGGTAAAGAGAAACAAGGGGAGTGTTTCATGTCCCTGCCAACTTGAGTCTTTCTGGCATCTAATTCCATCATGCTCCTAGGTGAAGGCGGTATTAAGAGAGGGGTAAGGTTGAGCATCCCCATTCACTGCATCCATTCATGGCATGCCACCCCATCCCATAAGGAGCTTCAAAGCTCTAGCAACATGGGTGACTAACAAAATGCCTGCCATGCATTCAAGGTCTAGGGCTAAAGATCTACTAGTTGTGGTAGGTGAAAGAGTAAAGGCAAGGGTATGTTCCGTACAGCAATGGCTTCCTGGCTGAAAGAATCCAAATGCTGGGTCTCGAGGCCTGCAAAGCCTAAGTAAAGATACAGGGCTACCGTACCAGGTCTAGTTGTTGGTGCAGGTAAAGAGAAAGGGAGTGTGTAATAGCAGTCCCAATTGAGTAATATTTCTAAAGGCAAGTATGATAAACAAAGGATATCCTGGCTGGCTTTGTCAGGGCATCCCTCAATATCCCTCCTCCTAGCATTGAGAAGTCTGGTCCCATAATCCCATCCCAACGAGGCTCTAAGATGTCCCGAATGCCATCCATCTACCCAAGCCATACCCGGCAGGCAGTTTCAAGGATCAAAGCTCAAGGTCAAAACCCTATGGACTGGACTACTAAACTATCCCTCTATTGCACCATCCATACATCCATCCATCTATTCATCCAGCCACCCTGCTGCCATGTCCATGCATACTAATCGGGGGGAGCAAAGGAAGCAGGCAACTAAGAGTATTTGGCGGCAATCCATAAAAAGGTAACTAAGTTGAAGTTCGTGGATGAATACTTCTTTCTTATCCTGGGTCGGTTGGGTCGTGTGCAAAGAAGGTAAATCAGGTTTCATATTCTATATGTAATAACGCAAATGAAAAAATCCCATCCATTAACTAATTGCATTGGTTATTCCGGGCTCCGAAGGCACCTAGTTGGGGGCTACAAGGTCGGTTCCGGTAAATACTAAAAAGTGTATGAGATGCAATGTTCTCTCTATTAAGCGCGTCATTGGCATGGGTCGAGTCATATGTGGTATCGAAATGGCATTTCTCTTAAGGCAAGTGGCTGACTGAGAGCATGTTGGGTGATTTAATCCATTCAATTCATAATCCGGTGCTGCTGAAAAGAGAAAGTCCTGGGTTAGGGATCGATCCTCCATAACTCTATCGTCCTAGGGTTCTGGTCTAAAGCTAAATTAAGGTTGGCCAGTTTCATTCCGACCCGATAGAGGCAGTAGCCATGAAGCTCTTCCATAGAATGTGACTAGGGGTAGCAGTTTCAGGGGTAAGGGGAAATATATCCTATTGTGGTACCTCCGATTCCGATTCCTAATTAAGTAAGTGGTTGTTGGGCAGCACTCCGTCGACTAGAGTGAAGGAAGTAAGTAAGGTAAGGGTCTCTAGGTGGGGTTGGTAGCAGGGATGAAAATGAAGAAGTTCTTCCTAGCCCGTGGGTTCAAATGGATGAATCGGTATTGTATTGGCTCCTCGGTGGGAACTACCAAGAAGGTAATAGTGGTACCCCCATAATTAAGCAAGTGTTATCGAAGGCCTGTCCCAACAAGGCTCTCCTAATTGATAATAATCCATCAATTTTTCATAAGTTCTGGACCTTATAAATCAGAAAGAGGGAAGAGAACCAGTACTATGGGGAATAAGGCTTTTGTATTGGGGAAAAGAAAACGTATACCCTTGACTGACTTACATTGCCTAGATGCAGCCACTCCTTTTTTAGACTATACCCACTCATAACCAGTAGGCACCCTAGCCTGCCTCCTCCATAGCCAGCCAAAAAAAGCCAGCCAGTAAACTGTTGTTAGTCGCGCTGATCCTTTCACTGGGGATCCAGCCATCCTAGCCAGTCAGACCAGTCAGCTAGACCAGTCAGATCAGCCAGTCCGTTTCCCGGTGCTAGTTACAGTTCCCTGGTAGGTAGCACCCACTAGACCTATACTGATATCTCCAGATGCCGGGGCAAAGCGAAAGCTTGTTGGGGTTATAGATAGGGAAGACGAGCGCTGTATACCCTCTACCAGTTGGTTGAGTGAAACCACCAGCAGAGCCTATTTCAATAGTATCTGCATAACCAGTTCCAGGTACAGCTCAAGCAGATCCAGTCCCAGTTCTAGTTCGAGTGCGAATGCCAGCATTCCTCCCATTGCTAGTTTCATATCCAAAGTCCCCCGTTCGAGTAAGCATCCTCGCCATTTTCAGAACCTGAAGTAGCATAGGTAGAGCCAACGAGAGCGGATCCAGTTTCAAGTGCAGATCAAGCAAATGTTAGAGACTATTGAGTTCTATAGTAATAGCCTGCTAACCGAGTTTACCCCATGTCCTCACCAGTCCTTGCTTCCCTGAACCCTATTCCAGTCCCAGAAGTCCCAGATCGAGTTCGAGTTGATTCATTTGACCAAGCAACATCTAAGCAAGCAGCAAAGTCAAAGGTAGGGCATAATCATAAAAGCTAGAAACGAAGACAGGGGATGCTAGGGTGGTAGAAGCTACGGTGGGTTACCTCACAGAGGAAAAGGTCGCAGAAGCAAGGGTTACAGTACCTATTGGTGGAAACCCCATTCCATAGCCTGTGAAATAGGCAGTTTACGCCCCAGATCCCTTTCCAGGTGCACCAATTTCAGTAGCATCGCCGATTTCTTCAGTAGCAAACGTGACTGTTCCACCCATTGAAGTTTATATGGAACCACCAGCACCCGAGTCAGAGTAAGCGGATCCCAATCCAGTTCCCTCCGTTCGATACCTAGTAGCAGCCCTATCATTTCCAGTTTCATAGTCCCTCGTAGTGGATCTATATGTAGTGGACCCACCAGCGAAGGCAAGTGTCATAGGGGGAGCCAGCACTATGCTCTATTTTTCACCATACCGTGTCACAAATTAAGGCAAGTCTATAAGGCTTGTGAACTTGTAGGAAGGCGCTCATACCTATTAAGTAAGGCTTGAACTATCTATTTTGAAGAGTTAGTTAATGGGGAAGAGATTGAGAAATGACATCTTTTGTACTTGCCATGGAAAGGACGTAGGGCTCTAAAGACATAAGGAGGGCGAGGACGTATCAATGCGATATCATATAGTAACACGTAGGACCATATGGATTGAACGGGCACGGCTGTTCTTCCCGTATGGAGCCCCCTGGCAATAATGGTGACTAGCAACTATGGGGTGGCACTGCTGCCCGGCGGCATGTACAATTCGGTCGTGGTGGAGTTTCTTTCTTGCTGGTATGATGGCTAGGTCCGCTGGTAAGGTCTCCCTGGCAATATATCCTAGTCTAGTCCTCCTTCATGTTCGTGGTTCAACCCTTATCAAGAGAGGCGAGTCAAATTGGATGGACAGGTTCAACGTATAGATGCAAGTATCGGCCTGTACAGCAAGGGGGACCCCGAAAGGGTGTTCATGGATAGTTCCGTTGTGAAGGCCTGTTCCTCTTATCCTTCCTCTAAGCTAAGGGGATCACCTCAAATGGACACGTTAAACGTAGAGTAGATATGCGAGTTTGGTCGAGCCTCTATCGACACTTCTTCATCCTGCCCCTTGAATGGAAAAGGTAAACGTATATATGCGAGTATGTGTGTATGAGGACTTACTGTATGTGTAGCTCAATTAGACCTCCTATCTATACACGTTATGGGAATCGGGCTCAACAACTAGGGAATGGGGAGAGTAAATGGGGCTCACCAAGAACCGGACTGTAAGGTCTCCCCTCTCTATAGACGTCCTTTCTGGGCAGCACGGCGGATCGAGAACTGGTCACGTAGAACTCTCCATCCTGTTCACATAACTGGTACCGCACAGACAATCCAACCACCTCTAGGGCACAAGGGGATCTATGGATCACGTCCAACTGGTAATGGGGGATTTTATTCAACGGGTAGGCCCATAAAATATTACCTCCCGTCTATGTCTCACGGGGATGTTTTGACTATTGGGAAGGGTAGGCATGCTGTATCTGCTGGTAGTGCAGTTGGGATTCCTGCTGCCCTGTGTGCAACAACATCGAATTAGAATTTTTTGTCATATTCAGTATCAACCAAACTGGTGCCTGGCCCGAACGTGGGCTTGGCTGGTGGCCTAGGCTTTTCAGGCGCCTTAAGGTCACTTGTGTAGCTCTGGGTGATTCGATTGTTTGACTCATAGGGGAATAATACTCATCTGACTCCTCTTCAAACTCCTTAACATGTCCTATATCAATTGATCGTACTCACTATGTAACTCAACATGTCCTATGCCCCTCGAATTGTATATCAACGTAAGTAATGCATTATAATTCCTACAATGTTCCGAAGCGTTAAGCCAAGCTGATTATCTATCCTAGTTGAGCAAGCAATCCAAGTCAATGAATGAAGGTGTCAGCTCCTTACCGGGCAAATGCCAAACAAAAGCTAACAAACAAACAGCAAATGCATATGCCCCATAGTTTGCCCTGTTGGTTCCGAAGGCAGGCCTTTCAACAAAGAAAGAAATCGGGGACTCGACTCGCTCTGTCTCCTCTCCGTCCGGTTAAGGCGAGAGGGGCTTCAAGCGAACCAGCACATTGTTTTTATTGATCGACTTCAATTTTAGGGTTTAGAAAGAAGGAGCGGCAGCCAATCCTGTAAGTCGAGGAGAAACGATAAGGTCTCAAAGGGCAGCCGGGCCAACAAACCATCACTCAACTCGTAGGCTAAAGCCTTGATGAACTATACTTCCACAAAAGGGTTCAGTCGCAGCTATCTATCTTTATTTCTTTCAAGGGCTGGCTTGCTTAGCTCTCGCTCCTGCTTGCTTCGCTGGAGAGGGATGAAATGGCTCGACTGTTAAGGTCAATTCCGGTTGTGTCATCCCAGGGGAGGCTTTGCTTTTATAAGCTACCCAACAACTGATTAGATAGAGCCAAGTCCCAAACAAAAGAGTACAAATCCCCAAGCAAGGTGCGGAAGTAATTGGATCAGTTGGAAGGGTGGAAGTGAACGAATTGAGTGCTGTGCAGCCAATGCCTCTAAGCCCAATGCATTCTTACTTTCTTTCTGTATTTCTTGATAGCTTTCTTTCTGGACCCGGAGGAATAAGGGCACATTGATAGGAGAGGTGGGGGACTAATGGATGGATGGCTGCTTGTGTAACCGGTAAGCTCTCTTCGGCAAATATCCTGCTTTCGCATCCGATCATTCAAAGTGCTAATCCTTATATAAGTAATAGAAAGGCTCGACTTCAAGCATGGAAGATCAGCAGCCAGGTAACAAACAAACAAAAGGAGTCAGTCGGATTGATGCCTTTGACCGGGTGATCGGAATCTTTCTTTTTGGCTTTTGTCAGGTCAAGCTTGGAAAGCTGGTTAGGCCAGAGCAGAATTAGGGTTTGGAATCATAGTTCAGCTCGAGTTCCCCTGCGTCGACTGTTGCTTTTGATCCATCTGTCTCCCTATCTTTCTTTGATCCGATCGCTCAGCCAAGGCATGGAGTCGAACCAACCGCCTCAAGGCCCCACTTCGAATGCACGGGTGGACGTCAATCGCTTGAGACACATGACAAGTCACGTCGGACATATGTGCAGAACCTCACCAATCCATTTCCCTAGTACGAGCAGTTGGAAAGTTTGACATTTGTTATTTGACATAACTGGGAAATCTAGGATTGGCATTTGCCTAAACAAACCCACCGAATAACATTACAAGTGGCATTTTGTATAGCTGGCAAAGTGAGCTTTTTCTCACTCAAAGGGTTGGCCAACCTCCGAATCTCCCAGATCCCGGCACCGCTATGGCTGCTTCTCCCAATGTTTGTTTTTTTGTCGATACGACCGGTGCATCGGGATTGAATCCCTTTCCTACGGATTACCTTCCCTCGACTGATGGGTTCGATCCTGCTAAAAGCAATAAGAGGTGGGAAGAATCCATGGAGCACAGCTGCACCCGTTCCCCTCCGGTTGGTTCCATGCCTTGGCGCATCAACGTAAGTCCTTCCTGGTAAACTGCTAATGCTTTCTTTCCGGATACGACTTATTTAGTTCTTCCCCGCTCGGATGCACCATATTCCCCTGGGGCTGGGTCTACTTGACTCGTTTGTTACTCGATGAATTGGTACCGGAACTGGGCAGCTACTGCCTGTTGAACACACGCACTGAACTCTTAGAAACGTCATATCAAACTGCATGCACTCAAAGCCCTTGTTCGGGTTAATCCCTCTGTATTAAGACTCCGTTCCAATGCCAATATCGGGGTGAAATGGCTCAATTGTCCCTTCTCCGGTTGCTTGGATCTGGGATTGGCTTTTCTTCCATGCCCCCCCTGCGGGGGTAATTGGTATCATAAGAATGAATGGAGAGGTTCCAGAGGGACTAGTCCTTGACTCGACAGCTCCGGGTGGTCTATCTCCGTACCCCCCTACCCCCTGGCAGGGTTTGGGCAAAGGGCAAGGAGAAGGGCGGAAGGGACACCATGGGTTAAGATCCTTGTCTACGTAATAAGATGTGGGGATGGATGAACTCGTGATTTATACTAAAGATTGCGTGTACCCGAAACGGTCGATAGAAAGAAAGAAATCAAGAAAGATGCGGAGAGGATGGAATAGAGGACGCTATCGAGGGCCTTGAAACCGAAGCATCCAACCCATTATTCAGGCCCACGATTGATTCCGCCAGGGATGGAGAAAGTAGATTCAGTCGATCCCCTTCCGATCCCGAAAAGAAATCAATGGTGAGATGAGACGTCCGTGCCATTAATACGTAGATATACATCTATTCTTCATTGATTGTCGGTGGCGGATCTTTACTCCTCTCGAAAGTGATCGGTGGCTCGGAACCAGCAGCAGAGGTGTCGGTGCAGCCATCCGTACCAATGCATCTTAGCTAGCAGCATGCCGGTTCGAAAGTCGATGAATCAGCGACGAAGCGCAAAGCACTACCCATTTATCCATCTATTCTCACAGAACTAGCTGCCTTAACTATGATTTCTATAGAATTGCTTGTTCAACTCCAATAGAAAGAAGCTGCACTTCATTAACTAGAAAACATGAAAGCTCTTTAATGAATTGAACAGCCCGCGAGGTATTCTCTGTCTCCTTCCTCTGAACTGACCCTTTACCCAACTACTGAATTAACTGACCCGAAATCGCAACTACCTTATTATGGCCCAATACCTAATTCCGTGCCGTATCAGGGTGCCTGGCTCTAGCATTATCCCTTCTATTATATTAGCCTTTATTATATTAGTAGGTTGCGATTCTTAATTATGTACTGCCTGGAAGGCCGGAATGTGCTTATGTCCTATAATATAATAGAATCTAATATGGGCTTCGGCCCTATAATATAATAGGGGGTGTTCATCATTCATGTGCGGATGCTGGCCGCGAATGACAGAATAAAGGAAATAAGAAAAGAAAAGAATGCTGCATTGGTAAGGAATGCTGCTCCCTCGACTACTAGATATAGATTTGTCATTGCAGTTCCTCGCTCGAATTAGATAGATGTTCGCTCGAACCAGTGAAAGTTTGATTCCCTGCCTTCGTAAAACTACGTACGCATCTTCGTTGCCTGGGGTGCTTTGTAGATACAGGTCGAGGGCCTCTCTGGTGCTTTGCCAAATGGGAGAGATATCCTCGTATCGTAGTATTACCTATGATCAAAGAATGAATTGATTGATGGAGGTCCCACTGGACATACTGCCTTCTCTAGGCCATGGGTTTAGGCCAGCGGGGAACATTGATGACTTTAGGCCAGCAACAAGAACCTTCCATTCCATCATTCGCCTTTTCTCTAAAGCGCTTTGATCTAACCAGCTTACACCTTTGATCCCAGGAGGAGCTTTTCTCTTCAGCCCATAGCATAGCGCCACCTGAGGAACTGGCGCGGTTATTGCGACCAGCCGGAATGAATTTCTACCAGGGCGCTGCAAAGACCAACAGTCGCGGCGGTAGGAAGAACCGAACAATCATTATCCGCGCCCTTGCCCGCTGGAGTTCGATTCTCTATTGGGCAAAGAGAGTGTTATAATAGTGAATTGAACAGCTACGATGACTTAGTGCGTGGGAAAACCCTGGGTGGTGGGGCCCTTCCTTTCCCAAAACCACCCCGATCGATCGCGCAAGGTGAACCGTACAAGTTCTCCCTGCCCCAGCCTGTTGCCCCGATCTATCCTAGAGAGAGGCAGACCACATCTCGGGAAGAGCGAGAAAACGGCAGCTTACTACCTCGCTGCTCGGTCATTCAAAAAGTTGGGCTGCTTACTAACAAACCACCGGCAACTAGCAAGGTAAAACCTTATCCTCCCTTACGATGTATGTTCAGGCAAGTCATCTTTATTTACTTGATTACGAATGAGCCCGTGGATCGGACTGAACCGACGACCTGAACATCGAATCCCATCGATACCATACGAGGGATTAACACTATCGGAGGGATATATTCTTTCCCAATGACCGCCGCCCGCCCATAGTGACTGCTGCCCACTGAACAGTATCGCTAGATCCGCCGTTCAGATGAGATGGAGATCCACGTTGTCGAGATCTTACTAGCTAGGATCGGGTGGCTTTGGAGTGATCCCCTCCTACCTACAATTATAGGAAGGACACCGGCATGGGTTGGATTCGGCAATCGTCCTAATTGTTATGTATGCTGAGCCAGCTATTCTATGATTAGGAATAAAGAATCACTCACGTCCAGTCGTTATTTCATCTCGATCGAAAGATCGATCTTCAATGCTACCGGCGTGTGGCAACTTCGAATGAATGCAAAAGTGACTTCCAGTTGGTTGAGCCGGGGGTCGATGTCATTAATGCACTCAATTGGGTTGCTGAGTCGATCTACAATTTGTTAGGGGCTGGCACCGGCAATCACCCAACCAGAGAAGCAAGCTCAGTCGCAATGATTTATCCCCCCCTTCAAGTAAGTATTAAGGTGCTCTACTCTGACCTTTAGGCTTTTATCTACGGATCCCTATCTACGGTTTGCCAGGTTCAAATCCCAAAGTAAGTCTTATTGAGTGCTTTATCTCCGTACTCTTGGCCTTGAAACCTTGTATATGGTTTGAAAGTGAAAATATTGATCTAGTGTAATTACATATATGAAGAATTACAAGCAGCCAATTATTTCCTCGGCGAAGGACCCATTTGGCAAGAACTTACTTTACTGTCAGCTGGCGCAGTCTTTGTTTGTATGATTCAGATAGCCAAGATGCTTTATAGGATTGGCAAGAGCGTAACCACAAGTTCTCCTTGTTGCGTTACACCTCAGTCAGATCGGTGCGCTGGATTGGAACCGAGCTAAGGGATCCCCCAATCTTCGATGGCACCAAGGATGTGGAATATTTTATATAGGAGATGAGTCTGATGATTCTAGAGGAGCAGTTGGTACCTGCACTGGATGTGACCCTGAGGTCCACACCCTCCTGATGGTGGGTCACACATAAAGAGGATCTAGAAAGCTGGGAAGATATTTAGCCTGTGTTGTGCCAGCGGTTCAAGTCCAAGTGTTGGTTGTTATAGTTGGTCCTTATAAGCTGGGAAAATAAAGGAGTTAAGGACCCGGAGGGGCTTGCGCTTCCTAGTGCAAGGAGTTAAGGACGCTTTCTACTATTTAGCAGGGAAACTCTTTTGCAGGGAACATGAGTTAATGGTCATTTTGTAAGAAGGTTCATCCAGCGTCTAGCGTCTATAGGCCAGTCATTCCAGCGTCCAGCGTGGGACAGTCATTCATTGCCCACCTCTCTTTCAATGAGATCATAAGAAAGAAACAAGTAAGCTTTTTTTATGGCTTGGCTATTTACGTTGCTACTAATGGAGGTTAGGTTCGCCCCTTATAGGTTCCACCCTTACTTATAGGTTCTGGGCCAGGTCTTATACCTGCTCTGAGAGGAGGGTCTAGACGGAAGGTAATTGTAACGTGAGCCCTAACGTAGTAAGAGTATGAACTAAGTATTACGATCGCCATAGAACCTGAACTAAGTGATAGCCTTCACCAAAACTGCTGAGATGTCCTCAGATGTATGTTAAGCCTTTAGCAATATAGCCCCCAAAAGAAAGAAAAGCGTAATTACATATATAATAGCAACATTGTCGATCGAGCTATCAAAAGACCATAATGACATATATAATATATATCATTCATGACTGGAAGAAATGCATACGGATGATGAAATCTTACCTGAGATGAAGAGAGATCGGTTCCTCGACCTCGTAACCTCGGCCGAGTCCCTACGGGCCTTTTGTTACCAATTCCGATGAATCTCATTATATATGTAATTACGTCATTCATTATAGCAGTAATGACGCTTTAGCAGATCATGTTGCTATTATATATGTCATTATGCATTCATTCGTTATATACGTAATTACGCCAACCAACCACTATTACTCCCTTCAACTGATGATTTATGCGTGCTGCTATTTGCTCTACTGGTGGATTCGAGATAGGTAAGGGATCGCCCCTTTTTCCACAATTTGACTCAATGAAAGCTTCCTCCATCAAAGAATCTAGCTCCATCAACTACGTAACTCTCATCGTCCCCCATCCTTTACAGGGGGTGAGGAATTAAGCCCCCCACCCAATAAGCAATCAAGGAAGGCAGGGCCCTTTTTTTTACTTATTTGAGAGGGGCCACCCAATAAGTAAATTGAAAAGGAAGGAACATTCCAGTCAGGAGAGAGAATAAGTTGAAACCAATCATGGGGTCCATAAAAGTTAGAGCAGACTAGGGTAGGAATAGTACTAAGGCGATGATAGTAGTAGGTAGGAGAGAGCATTGTTTATTCGGTAACCTTGATTCGCTCCGGTCACCTTCCTTTGCTTCGGGTAGGTGGGTTCCGCTCTCTATTCATCTGGACTTTTGAAACCAATAACTAGTGGGTGGGCTATAGACAGGTATATAGACTGCCATAAGGTCTTGCCGGACTATTAGCCGGTTGTCCATACAGTAAAGACTATTAGCCTCTATGACAAGCCTTATAAATAGAAATTAGCTTTCTTTCAATACCCTGAACTTCCCCTTTATGTATGAACCTTCGACTTTATGAGCGCGATGAACTGGTGACATGACACTTTCACTTTGACCCTTTCTGACCCTTTCACAAGAAAGAGCATAGGGCAGAGCATAGTCTTAGAATAGCATAGTCTAATAGAGAGCATAGCATAAGAGAGAGCATTGTACCCAGTTAATTGCTAACGCTCATGGTTGACAGGAAAGCTACCGCTAGCTCACTATTCCCCTGAGCTCTAGCGAAGAAGCTTCTGGTTTTCTCCTTTCCTTTGAAATAAGGATAAGACCTAGCTGGGAAAACCTAACCAGCAGACCTTGCCATTGCAGCCAGACCTACTACTACAACCTATTAATCTACAATATCGCATCTATACGTTTCACTTTACTTTGTAAGTAAGTGGTGATTGTTAGTGCAGGTTCATCCCACCATTCCAGGAAGGTCGTTGCCACAAGGAAAGTAGGGGCCTACTCAAAGAGGAGGAGCTACAGGTCGCAGGGACTAATCAATGGTTTTTACTCCACAGGGAGAACCGTGCATACCCGTTCAATTCATATGGTATGGTCCCTACGTGTTAATATATGATATCGCATTGATACGTTTCACTTTTCCTGGGACAACTAACTAAATGGTTCCCATACAGCTGTAGTTCAGTTGTTCAACTTTGTGATTCCCGATTCTAGTTGCAATATGAGTAGTTCAATCTTCTCTTAGTTCTAATTAGTTGTTTGTCTAGTTCAGCCTGAGCTCACACTATGACTATTTTGCTGCTACTGCGAAGCTTGACTATCCTTTACTCTATCTAATTAGCTGTTGTAGTTAACTCTGAGTCCCAATAGTTTAAAATGAGACTTACTTTTTCATGAAAACTCTCCCTCAGTCCAATGAGAGAGGAGACTCTTAATTGGGAAGACAGTGGGAACCAAAGGAGCCCATGTTGGTGACTTCACGAGCTATACACCAACCATGTAGTAGAGCCTAGTAGTGTCCATATGGGCTAGTACTATAGCAAATTGACATGGAGCTAACTCTCTATGGCTTTCATTATTATGAGAAAAAAAATAGGGGGGAGCTCTACGCTATAATTCCATAGTGTGGTTGGACAATTCCAATGGGGAAGAAGAAACACCCATTCCATAGAGACTAGCTTCAGTTCGTCGTAGATAAATAACTACAAACAGTCAGTACTATTGACTTCCTTCCTTCCATAGCTCTACGGTACGGTAAGAGAGCTTCAGTCCTACAGTAAGCCCTAAGATCTTGCCTTAAGCCATAGCCCCATAGGTAGTTTTAAGTCTCCATTCTAATCAAAATAGATAGTTAAAGATAGGTATGAGCCTAATAGCCTTCCTACAAGCTATGCTACAACAAGCCTTAGAGACTGCCTTAATTGTTGACACGGTATATGGTAAGCCCCGTGAAAGCCTTTAGACACCACTAGCTCAAGTCTGTAGTGTAGGTTCCATAGCTGCTCCATGGCAATTAGCCAACATAGACTCCTCTTTAGTAGCCATAAAAATGGTAACGTTAATAGCTCTACTGACAGTAGTAATAGCCTACCCTACTTCCTTTTTATTAAGTGTAAGCCTTATTGAGTCTGATGCCTTAGCCCTTCTATCTGGAGCTATACGGTAAGTAGTAGTACTATGACTATAAAGACTAATGGGAATACCATGGGAGCTGCTCTAATCCGCTAATACAATGGGAAGAGAAAGGCATAGAGCTCTAAGCGTAAGTAAAGCTAGGTCCCCCTGCTGCTGAGTGTCAGTGAAGAAACTATAAGTGAATAAGCTCTAATTTGTGTTGTATACATTATTTTCAATAAAGAGGAGGAACTTATGAGTGGAAGCGAAGCTATGCATTGGCTTGAACTCTCTAAAGTGTCCATGGGGCAGTCCATGCAGCAGCTTCATGTTGGTTGTTGGTAGGGAACAGGATTTCAAAACCTTTCCATTTGGCTTGCCTTAGTCACAACCTATCATTTGGATGGGTTCGAGGAATCATGGGAGAGCTATCGGGAGACGAAAAGAGATTGTCTTATTAATGAACATGACCATTTCCGGAAGTTGAACTAGTGGCAGGATGTCGATTGAAGAGGTTAGACCAAACTCGCATATCTACTTTCACTTTCTTTGGCACTATGAGGTTCCACTACCAATAGGGGTGTTATACCCGCATCTATACATTGAACTTGGAGTCGCATCGATACTACGTCCTTGCCATTAGTCCTCCGATGTTGTTGGTTACTCTAATAATGAGCGTATACACCACCCATATGAGAGGTATGCCCTTGCACCCTCCACTTCCATAGTTTAGAGGAAGGAGAAATACTGAATATTCTGCTTATGCTGCCGTATCGGATAGGCCAGAGGTAACAACGGAGTAGTCCCCATTGAGGTTGTAGATAGCATCTATCATAATTCCCCTAACTTCTTATCCACCCATTGTTGAACTTGTCCATTGTAAGTCAAAGTGTCTGCTCATTGACATACCCACTTCCATAGCTGATAGGAAGGAGAATATAAGTAGGTTACCTGTAGGCTTTAAATAAATACATTTCTAATATAAGATATCGCATTTAGATGTGTAACCTTTCCATTTGAACAATGTATCATTTGAGGTTGTTGAGCAATGAAACCACCTATGGTTTAGGGGGTTGAATGACCCATATTCCATCGAAACTAAGGCTTGTAGTATAGCTAGTGGTACTGACTCTAATCAATACATAGATATACAATATTGCATCTCTACGACCGGAGGGGCTCATACGAGGTTACGAGTGTGAGGTTGAAACTTTTCCATTTGAATGTGTAATCTATGCAATCAGCAGAATCTGAAAATGAAAAAGTGAAAGCCTTGTCCATACAGTTAGTTCTAATTAGTTGTAGTTCTTCGGCAGTTTCTCTTGTTCTCATGGTTACTACTGACGAGGTCTAAAGAAGGGACACCTTGACTTAAGTCCCCTTTCAAGCCAACATACCCAATATAGAGGTGTAGTATCCCACCATTTCCTTGCACGAAAGACACACTGAAATCGCGGCAAGGACTCCTGGCTGGTAACACTACCTACTATTTCCTGGGAATAATCGGGGAAAGGTAGAGCGGTGGCTTCAGTAAGGCCTTGTTCCCAGTCGAGTAGCCCATGTGAGTATCCCAGCGTAGTCTTTCCCAGTCTACCCGGTATCCAACCAAGTCAAGTAGCGCAGTTGAGTATCCAAGCTGAGTAGCTGATAAACCGAGCCCGGTTCAGTATCTGAGTATCCCATCCGAGCCCAGCCAATGAGCCCATCCGAGCCCAGCCAATGAGCCCATCCGAGCTCTGACTGGCAATGAATGTCATTATGCCTCTGTCTTGTCATTATGCCTCTGTGAGGTGCTGTAGTAACCTTGTGTTCTGTATGGCGGTGCCCTTACATTATATATGAGCATGTGGTTTCACAAGCAGGTCGCTTTTCGATCAAATCCTTGCCCCCGGAGGGACAAGCGGCTTCGCACCTTCATTTGGCCCAGCTCCCCTTTCAATCTCTCCTCCCATTCCTTATGAGGCTGATTAGCCAGTGTGGGTAGTACTTAATGAAGGGTACAGTCAATCTGAGATATTAGGGTTTTCGCACAAACCGAATCGAATCCCCGCCGTGGGAGGTTATGTCTCTCTCTCTCAATCCCACGGCGCCTAACCCCTGATGATTCGCCTCCGCCCAACCATCAGTTTGTGCACCCGGTTTCAAAAGTAAGTTTCCCTCAATCCGCGTATAACCGGGAGGAATCAGTTCAGTCAGATCTGTTCTGAATCCCCGGGACTGAGGGTCCATCTCCCATTCGATCAGTGAATGGGACGATCAGCAAACATGCAGGTAGGTTGAACCCGGTGAAGGGCAAGGTATGTCAATCGCTTGTCTGTAATCAGACAAGGTCTCCCCGAAGGCCCGGGACTGTAACAATCACCTGGACGCATCGGCTATACCCGACTCGAACAGCAAACCCATGAAAATGAGTGAAAACGGTATGTCGATGCGCGGCGTAGGGCCTCCCAGGCCTGTAGCCGGCTCAGGAAGATGGTACAAGATACGAAATCTTTCCATCGAGAGTATCCACCTCCCACCTCAATCTGAAAATTCAGCATAAAGAAAAGATTTCATCCTCTCCTCTCCCTCTTGGGTTTACTTATTGCCCCACCCAATAAGTCAACCTGGGGTCGAGCACCTAAAGGTTAGGGTTTACTTATTGGGTTGGGGGGTTAACAGTCGAGCATGCTTGCGCATCCTTAACAGTCGAGCACCTAAAGGTCCTTAGGGTCGAGCACCTAAAGGTCCTTAACAGTCGAGCACCCTGCCGGGTCCTCACCATCGGAATGGTGAGCCCCTACCGGTCCTCTCCTCTCCCTAACGGTCGAGCCCCCTAAAGGGTCCTCTCCCTCTCCTCTCCCTCTCCTTAACAGTCGAGCCCCCTAAAGGGTCCTCTCCCTCTCCTCTCCCTCTCCTTAACAGTCGAGCACCTAAAGGTCCTCTCCTCTTGGGTTTACTTATTGCCCCACCCAATAAGTCAACCCTAACAGTCGAGCCTGCTTAAGCATCCTGAAGGGGTGAAAAATAGAAGGGAAGGTCCTTATATTACCTGAGCTAGAAGGTAAGTAAGGGGATAGCCAGCGCTTGAATGAGATCCCTATCATGCCGTGACTATAGAAAGGACGCAATAACCCACCCGGCTCAGGTTCAGGCGCAGAGCTCAGGTACCTTCCCTGAGCTACGACGCGAACAGACAGAAGGTCCTGAAGCTCTCACTTACCAGCTAGAAGGTAAGGCCTTGACCAACCGGTAAAGGCCCGATCAACCCTTCACATTTTCACCCGGGTTGTGGATTTACCTCTAGCGAACTTCCCAAGATCAAGACTTATAGCTAGAAGGCCTTGTCTTATGGAGGGCCTAATTCACCCTGCTATTACCCTATCCTTATAAAGGAAAAAACCCCTATTGACTTATTTGGTGGGGGGCCGGTCGAGAGTTCGCTTACTCACCCTGCTATTTGTCTTTTACCCGAGTTAGGCCAACCGCCATAAAGGTCCCCCGTATTGACCTACTTGGCTTGGTAAGTATTGAAATAGACTCTGAATTGACGAACGGAGAGAAACGGAGTCGCTCTAAAGACCAGAGGAAGAATTGCTCGTCCTAATCAAGTGGGGCGAGGATGCGCAAGCAGGCTCGACCAAAGGGAGAGGATGTGGCTCGACCAACGGGAGAGGATGCGTAAGCATGACTCGACTGATAAGGAGAGGATGCGGAAGCAGGCTCGACCGTAAGGGAGAGGATGCCCCCGGCAGGGCTCGACTAACAGGAGAGGAATTGGAAGCTTTGGGGGGTGACTTATTTAGAGGGGCCACAAAATAAGTAAACCAAGGTCCGGAGGGCTTGCGCTTCTGAGGGCAAGGACTACCCCTTTCTTCGAATAAGAAAATACAGAGATCCTTCTCATATAGATGGGTACTTCTATCAGGCAGGAAGGCTTCCCCTAAATTCAAATCAAAATGAGAGGGAGGGCAAGAAAATAAGGAAGGCCCGGCCGCCAGCGTAACACCTACTGACCGATAACCAGCAGCTGTCTGGGAATTTCCATTCTTCGCCACGGAACGAACCACCCTTTATTGGAATAGAAGGAGTAGTAGGAAAGGGGAACTGAAGAGAAGAACCGTCCCACTTCACAAAATGTGAGGGAATTTGTGCAACTACGATCGATCTATAGTGAGTGCCTGCCCTATCTATGCAATGGATGCAACCCAATCCCCTTCCTTCTTCGCTACTCGTGATAATGAAGCGAACCATCCATAAAGGCTCTATGAGAAATATGCCTATTATGTATGGGATAAAGTCTTGTTGGTCATCGAATTCTGCAATACCTACATGCATGTCCAGCCTTATGATGATTGACCAGAATCACATATATATATATATATTGGTCCAGAGTAAGTGAAACGATCTCCGGTCTATATCGCTATAGTAGCTCCGTCGTTGATCTCTCCTCTTCCCTATAGGAACAAAAAAGAGTATGTCCAGACAACGACTATCGATTCCTATATATTCCTCTACCACTCAACCAGATCTTCTATATCAATCATCCCCGAGCAATCTCATTTATGGTCGTCGGACGGGATCGTGGTTCGTTGGCTGGTCCTTGTTCGGCAGATAATCGTTCTTATTAGGTTGGGGGCGCCTGGCTGGCCGTGCGATTGGTAATGGCACAACCGGGGAGGGGAGCATTAGCTTTTTGGGTGAGACAAGGCGCTCGCCAGAGGTAGCGCAGGGTACAGAGCCGAAGGGGGGCACTTGTGGGCGGGGGTGCCATTTGTGGGGGGCCATAGGTCCGAATCCCGTAACCTCGATTGTGAATCATCCTGTGGTGACCCACAGAGGATGATGGGAATAACAACGAAATTGGGGAACACGGACGGAATGTCAATAAATGAATTGTGCCATTATCTGTTATTTCCGGGTCTTTCCGTTGCATTCACTCACGACAAGAAAAAACCACCTGCGTCTGGTGCTTCACCTTACTTTTTGTGCACTCTTCTTTCTCTCCTTGGTCCTTCGTTCCGTCATACTCCTTCTAACTTTCCCAATTACAACGTATTCACCAACTCCAATGCTAATGCACCTTCGCTTTATCAAATCTCAGGGACATGGTCTAATCATGAGGGTAGTATTCCACCACGGTGTCGGATCCCAAGTTTTTACGGATTCCCCTTTCGTTACCGGGTCCAACCCCGGAGCCATAATGTATCAGAACGAGGAGGCCGTAGGGAAACTGCTTTTTGCTCCTTCGTCTCGAGCTTCGTGAAGAACTCCATTCTATCTCTCCCCCGTTACGAACAACAAAGTGGGGCTGCGCCCCGATTGTACACCGTTCCACGAACCTTTGTTCCTTCGCGAACGGGCCGGACTTTTCACAGGAAACGTAAACCCGCCCTTTCTCTTTCTTATGCGCTGCTTGACTACTTCATTTTCATAGGCAGAGGGAGGAAAATGAGCTTTGCTTCTCTCAATAAGGGCGCTAGGCGCTCCCGAAACAAAGGTTCGCGAGAACGAGCGCGTAGCAGAAAAAAGCCCATAGCACTGCACTTGGCACGAGATGCAAAAGATAGAGCTTCGCCCATCGATGAACAGCGGATTGACTCTGTTGGCATTGCTTTGTTTTTCCCTCTTTCCCTATCGGCGAGTTCCAATCCTTTTGTTCGAAATTCATTCGTTCGTACTGAACCGCTTGCAGAATCAAATCCTGTTCCGCAAGATCCCATATTAGCTATACATCCTCCTCGCATTTATGCCGGAGACGTCGCCAGTGCTATGGGCTTTGGCTTATGTAGATCCAAAATGATGAACGGGATTGTAGCACTCTACTCGCCAATGCAGAAGGAAAGGAATAGAACGCTTCGCTCTGCCGGATGCGTCGGAGCCCGTGTAACGAGCGAGCTCTTTACCCTCACAGACGCGAAATGCCATCCCAGATTTCTATTGTTGCGTAGCAATAGAAGCCTGCTCATGCTGCTCCGGCGGCGCTTCCTCGCCCTCTCTCCGCTCTGGACAGGAGCGCTGATGGACACGGGGAGGGAGCAGGCGAAGCGTGTCGTTCGCAATGGAAGGAAAGATACCGCTACTTCGCCTCTCTGTCCCGCCGGCGCGAACACAGTGGTCTCTGACCCGAAGAAGGACCGGGAACAAATTCGAATTTGGATCCTGACATGTCGGTGGTTTTTAACCGTAGGCATCTTGCCAGGAAGTTGGTGGGCTCATCATGAATTGGGTCGGGGTGGCCGGTGGTTTCGGGATCCCGTAGAAAATGCTTCTCCTATGCCTCGGGTATTAGCCACAGCTCGTATTCATCCAGTAATTATACCCAAAGTTCATTTTTGGACCTTGTTTCTCAATATTGTTACTTTTTCACGCTGTGTCTCAGGAACTTCTTCGGTACGGTCCGGATTGCCAGCTCCCGTTCATAGTCCTGCTACGGATTCTACACGAGGAATCTTTTTATGGCGGTTCTTCCTTTTCATTACCGGCATATCTCTGATCCTCTTCTCCCAGATGAAGCAGCGGACATCGGTCCATAGAACCTATAAAAAAAAGATTGTTGTAGCGCGAAGTACTCTTTTGCACCTACGTAACTCGGCATTTCATTAGAATAAGGCCCCCCATTATGTATGTATGAAAGAATTTGGGCTGGGCTCATTGCTGGCTGGTTCTTTAAAGCCACCATTTGCCCATACATAAGGGAAGGGTCAATTTGAATATCGTTCCGGGCTTACTTATAAAGAAATAGGGGGTGGACACAACTTACCTTCATGCTCAGGTAAGACCTTGTTTAAGTACCAGTTCCAGGTCCAGCAGCATAGACAGAAGCGGATCCAACAAGCGGGTTCATTTGACTTATTGGGTGCCCCTCTCAAATAAGTAACTAAAAGGCGTTGGTCGAGTCACTAACGTACCTCTCCTTATCAGTCGAGTCACTTTCCTTGATGCTTATTGGGTGGGGGGCGTTGGTCGAGTCACTAACGTACCTCTCCTTAACAGTAGCCCAAGCAGTGAGAAAGAAAGAAGCCAGGGAAGGAGGAAGCCACCGGGAAGAAATGGGAATAGGCAAGGTTCAGCCGGAAAAAGAAAGTAAGTAATAGTGTTACCCAGAAGGTACGTGTGGTACCTAGCAGATTCATTCAGTAGGTGTGATTCCAGTGAATGCGGCGGTCTGGAAGGCGGTGGAAGCGAGTGCAAGGCTTGGGGGGCATGTCAAAAGCTAAGTTGTAAGGTCAGATGGGTAGTTGTGAATTGTATTATAAAGGTAAAGGTATATAGGTGAATAGCAAGAGTGCCTAGCAAGGTATTACTGACTGAATAGGTGATAAGTAGAGTAAGTTCTCCAGGTGGATGGGTATAGGGGTAGGAGGTAATCAAAAAGTCAAGGCTGCTATTAGGGCTCTTACTAGGAATACGGTTGTTTATAGTTTATAAACCGTATCCTGGGCTCGGCCGGGAAAAGATTCATGGTGGTACCCAGCCCAAGAGATTCATTAAGTAAGTGTCATGTAAGCTGGTAAATCCAGCTGGTGAATGTGCTGTCTGAAGCCCGTGACTAATGCTTTTATATTAAGGTAATGGATCCGTTCAATTCTATAAAGGTTGTTAATACGCCAACCCAGAGGATGCACATAAGTAAAGGCGAGTAGGGATCTCAAGTTATAACAACCGGTCTAAGTGCCGTACCCCATCAAATATCATAAGTTCTGGGAGTATTTCCTAAATTCAAGAAGGCAGTTCTGAGGATCCCATCCCATGCACCCACCACGGTTGTTCCTGTGCGAGAAACTGAAATGAATCCAATGCTAGTAAGCAGAAAGTAAATAAAAATGAAGTGCTCACCCAGGTAGACTTATATACTTCAAGGAGAGGTTGTGTAATGGCCATTAAGGCTGGCTTTTAGGCTGGCTTTCCTGTACAGTCATTCTCGTCAATACGCTCGTCAAAAGGATGGAGCTCGTCAATGTGCGGAAAGGGCGGAAAAGAGAAGAAAAGAAATTCCGGTTATTGATTTGGTTTGAGGGGAATTTTGTCAGGGCCTGAAATACATCACAGGGCGTTAGCGAAGAAGATTGCTTGTCTCTTACTGCGACCCCGTTTGTGTTATCACGTTATAAATACTTACCTTCCATAATGCGCTTTGGCCGGTTACAAACGATCAGTTCATGATTACAACTGACTAGACTCAAGAGATATCTTACAAATCTACTCTCTTAGGAACAATAGAAATAATAAGCTTATCTCCATTAGTCTTATAGGGTTAATAAGCTTTAGGAATCTTAGGAGCAATCTGAGACTTTACTAATACTGAACTTAGACTAGACTTAGGAACACTAAACTCTAATCACTTTAACTAAACTTAGCTCCTCTCACTAAACTTCATCAATATAACTAAACTTGGCTAACTCCAACTAAACTTAGCTCAAGCAACAGGAATCTATCTCAAGGAACAACAACAACAACAATGACTATCATCTCATAAAAACAAACGATCATCACTAAGACAAATCAACGAGAACATAAGCCCGGCGACATCACACACGTGGATAGCCAACAACACGGCTTAAACTGAGGGTTTTACCAAGACAACTACCCAGACTAGACTTTTCATTTACTTTGAGATATTTTCTTTCATTGTTTAAGAAAATGAGACTATTGTTTCATAACCATGATATTAGTCCTCTTAGTATGACCCGATACTCCTGGCAAATCAACTGCCAACAGCAGGTCGTCGTGGATATTATGTAATCTCCACTGGTGGTTTACCTTGTTATTGACCAGGAACCTATTGACCTAGTGAAAGCAGTCACAAAGCAAGAAGCATATCCTGTTCCAGTGGACTCAGTTGATTCAGTAGTTCCAAGAGCAGCAGCAACCATTGAACCAGTGAATGTGCTAGTAAGGGTCAAGCCCGTTGATCGCCCATCATAAGAGGGAATAGCAAAGCCAGCGAAGGCCGCAGGGGAAGCAGGGGCAGGAATCAGCCGAGGGAAAACACATAGGCGAAAGGCACATAGCAGGGGGCGATACACATTACAGGGGGAAAACACTACAGTCACTTACACCTACAGCTTACGAAGAACCGACACGAACGCATTGCACATCATATAATTCATCAAATCAATCACATGCCCATCCAGCAGGCATAAGAACCGATGGAAAAACGAGCTACAGGTTTGTATAGGGCGCATGGTCTGTTGTTTCATCTTTAGAATATATATATCAATATATAGTTATTATAGGTGTCCAGCTTCCGTCATTCCCTGCCTAGCTTGCATTGCCCTCTTAGTTAGATATTGAATCTAAGAAGAAGAACCAGCACTCGTAGTTTCAGATCCTTCAGTCCCAGCATCAGATTCAACAGCAGCTGAGTAAGCTGCAAAGGTAGATGGAACAAAGCAAGTTAGAGCGGAGCCAGTTCCAATTGCAATTGACAAAATTCGTAGTTGAACCCGTTGTTTATCCTGTCGAAGAGCTCTATCGCACTGGAAAAGATGCCGGCTCCTTTACTGGTGCTTAGTCAGCTGCATCTCGAACTGCATCCGCCTCTGCGGGATCATTTACTGATTCAAGGTCCACTCGACCTGTTACCTCTGCTTCTAGATTTGGATCTGTTGCTGGCTCTCGAGCTGCTACTAGTGGTGCTAGATCAACTCGATCAAATGCCTTTGCCCATGATGCCTCTGCGGCGCGCTGGTTACCCTGGTTATGCTGCTACCTATGCTACCCATGCCTATGCTTATGTGGATTCTCCAACATGAAGGTATAAGCGGAGATTTGATCTACACTGATGCTGCTTCCTGTACTCTTGGTTCTTAGTTCCAAAAGTCAACTGCCTTTGCCTTGACTTCTTTCATTGATGCTTGCGAGGTAATGGCTTTGCCTCTGATGATGGGTTTGAGTAAGCAAGGTAAACGTTAGGATCTGTTACTAGGACTGGAGAAGCTTCAACGAGTGTTTCTTCAACGGACTCTACATCTGGACCTGGGCCTAGAGTTGCTCCTGCTCCTGGAACTGCTTCATATACAGCTACATCAAGGACTGCTGCTGGGTATAGGTATGCTGTTGCTAGATATGCTACTGATGGATATGCTTCTAGTTCTGCTGCTGGTTAAGATGCTTACCTTGCCATTGGTTCTGCTCCGGCTACCCTTGCTTCTGTGTCTGGGTATGGAACTGCTCGTCTTGGAACTACTGCTTTCTCTGTTTATGCTACTTAATATGGGACTGGTGGTGTAGGATAAGCTGCTACTGGCTCTACCTCTGCCTCTGTACCCTGTGCCTTCGCTTATGGCTTTGCTGGTGGTACCGGTGGATAAAGGTAAACAACTGGGTCTGCTACGTATGGCTTTGTAGCTACCTTTGCTTTTCAGTCTCGATTAACGGCTTAAACTAGTGCTTAATATACTACTGAAGCTACTAGTGCTGCTAGTGCTAGCTTTTGGTCTTCTATATAAGATGCTGTCTACTATGATGCTTATGGATACGGAACTGCTACTTTCACTCCAACTAGGTATTATGGATATGAAACTGCTTACTCAACCGACTCAACCTAATCAACTGCTGCTGGACCTTTGCCATTTGGAGGGAGGATCCCAAGGCTTGACCTTTCGGGACCTTAGGTGGGAAACAGGCAGGTCCTTCTCTTCCATTATATATGAGTTTCTTTTGCATAATTCGAAATCTGGCTGGTATGGAATAGGGACACGAATTTAGTCATTCGCCGTCGAAAGCGTATAAGTGAGGTGAGGTTGCAGAAGCCCGCCTCCTCAGAAGAGCCTGCCCCTCACAGCGGATGAACAACATAAACCAGCAAATCAATGGTAAAGGTCAGATCCTATCAGACCCCATCTACCCCCCCCCTATAAGGCCTTACCCGCAGCGTGACTCAAGGCCTGTGGTAAGGTGAACAAGAATCTGACCTAAGGAACATGCTGAAGCGTTACTACAAGCAGCCAGTTCTTTCTCTCTTTACTGAAGGTGCTACTTCTGGTTGAAGCCTAGCTTGCCCACTTCGTTGGATCCTGTTAGCTATCTCTCTAACATGCTTGTCAAACCAAAGTAAGACCTTACCTAAATCACCTACCCTCAAAGCCCAGTATATCTTCGGTACTTTCGCTACAAATTGGCTATGAAACTACCGAATCATATACATCTTCGGTACTTCCCCTCTCCTTTTAGTCGAGCCTGCTTGCGCACCCTATGACGCCCAGAACCTACGCTACTGGAGCAATCGAACCTACAAGCAAATCCTATCGCAATGCTCACTTGCTACGAAAATCTATCCATGGTACCAACCAAACACTAAGTTCACGTCATTCACACCTCGTTCCAAATAGCACCAATCATACGGGAGAAACACGAAAGAACAGTCGTAAACACACATAGAGAGACAGAGGGAAGCACATATTGACAACGGGGGGAAGTACAACCGAATGGACACCCCTAAGCAACCAAACATCATCCGGAGCACATATCAGTCGGGAGGAGCAGATCAATCGGTGAACACAGGTAAGGAAGAGCATACAGATCCATGCAGGGACATAGATCCATCAGAAGAAGCACACATAACATCGGTGGAGCTACGCATCCTCAGTCAGGAGTATACATTGATTGTAGGAGCAAAATGTGCAAAGACTTATTTCAAAAACACTTGGTAATTGCAATTAGTTATTTCAATATTATCTCAAGCTTGGTAATTGCAACATGTATCTATTATTTTGATTTAGCAAATTGTTCTTTTCATAGCCCATCAAGAAAAGTCGTTAGGCGAATACTTCTAAACATAAGGCAAGGCCCTTACATGTTACAGGAAGGCATTGCAAGGCCATTCTGGTAAGGTCATCACTTATAGCTCAGGTAAGGTATAACCTTCTAGCTAGCGATTTGAGGGGAAGAAATCAAGGGCCAGGATACTCTTATATAAATCGCTAGCTATTTTTGGTAAGACCAGGATACTATTTTATTCCCTCAATCTAGCTAGCGAAGGTAGAAGGGAAGGCACTATGGATCGATCGTAGTTGCCGTAACAAATTCACAAATCTGCTCTGCACCCGGGATAACAGAAAGAATTTGTGTAGGCTAGATCTAGAGTGACAGAATTTTCATTCTGGCCTCCACAAATGAAATTCGGTCAAGTCATTCCCGGGATATAAATCCTTAACCCCCTCATCAGATTGGGGAACACACGAAACAAGGATATGAACTGGGTAAATGGAAATGGAAGAGAGATGTTTCCAATTCCGATTCGTTTTCCAAATCAGACGCTTTTTCAACATCCATATGATCTACTAAAGTATATTGGTATTGCCCGTATGATGGAATAATATTTTGGCTCATGGAGTCCCGAGAAGGTATAAACTCCGACCATATATTGCCCGGTGCTTTCTCGGTCAAATACAATATACAAGTGGGACCTGCACTATGAGCAAGCTGCGCGGAGAACCAACCTTGCTTCTCCTTTCTATCCATTAGTTCGCCGTCGTCGGTTCTGCAACTTGGTCGAAATAGGGTTCTACCGGGAAACCATGGATTTTTGGGTTTTCGCCATTGGTTACTGGTCGAGCCACTGGAATGGAATGAGATAAGAATCTCTGGAGATCTCTTCCCGATGTCCTGGGTTTTCCTCTGTAGAATACTTCTCCCGAATGGCATAATTGTCCAATTTTTCCTTCCCCCGATCTCCTTTTTGGGCTCCTCCTTCTCCCTCCTTCGGGATCGTCGTTGGCTTATTCACTGGCTGGAAGGTTCGCAAGGTTAGACCCTCCCCTCGCTACTTACTATAGGGGAGGGGGGACCAATAGGTATAACCTTCCTCGCCATCCTTCATTTTACTTATTGGGTGCCCCTCTCAAATAAGTAACTAGCGTTGGTCGAGCGGCCTTACGGCACCTCTTCCTCACCCTCCGTTGTCGGGTGCGCAATTCTTCGGGGATTGGGGTGGGTGGGTAAATAGTTAGCAATAGAGCAGCCTTACTAACCTCACCCCACTTATATTTGCTTGCTCAATCATGCATGATGGCGCGCAATGCTTCTTCCCCTGCCTGAACGAACAAATAGGGCGGGTTCTGCAGCCGATCATTTTAGGTCAAATCAATCTCACGTCGCCATATCTATCATGCATGGCCTGACCCTACAATTCATTCCCCCCTCTACACATGCTATTGCCTGCAGCACCCGAACGAACCATTTTGGGGTTTATATATTGCTCAAGGCTGTGCTCGATTATTGATTTAGAAAGTGAGCGGACCTCTCTCTAAGCTCTGCGCCCCCCCCTATGAAATGAAGAAATAAGATGAGCTCGGTCCGATGAATGAGATCTTCTTAACCCTTCGGAGTCCCCAACCAACCAATAAGTAGTTGTTGGGATGCCCGCTTGGTTGGTACGGGCGCTAACAAAGGATTGGGATCTGGACCCAGCGAATTGTACATTCTATGCTACTATTATATATAATAAGGGGGTTTCGGAACAGCGAGTGAACTAGGTTTTGGCATCCCATCCTCGAGCTTCCATTTCTTCCGTTAAGGGAGATTCGGGAAAGGATGGAATAGGAAGACGTGTTTCCAAAACGAGCAAGATACGGGTTGGAAAGAGGAAGTTAGCAAAGTTGAACAAGATTGGAATGAGCATAGGAACATGTATCGATGTACCAGATTGGCTAATGCTCCCAGGTTGATGCGATGTATTCCACCGGTTGACGGGGGACTTAATTATTGGTATATTTATCGGTCCAACACGGATTGAAATAGGAGCCGGTTCGACAGGAAGCTTTTGGGAACGCGATGCACCCGGGTAAATAAGAGACGAGATGAATACAGGGGTTAAACGAGCATCCCACACCCGAAAGGTGCCCCACATAGGTTTCCCCCGAAACCCTCCAGTTACTGAGGTCAACAATGTGGAGAAAGCACCTATTTCTGTACCGGTTCCGGGAGAGCGGGGAAAAAGGGGATGTTTTGTTAATGAGAGCAAGAAACTGCTGATAGCCACTGCAATATGAACAGGTATACTCATCCGAGCTGCAGGAACATGTACATGGGTGATTCGATGATTTTCACCTTGTTGAGAATCTGATGGTGCCACCCGAATACTCAAATGAATAGCCATCGCTGTTAAGAACCACCGGAATCCAATGGGGATTTGCGCGTAGCTTCTGGTCTTTGACATAAAGAAAGAAGGTTGTAATAACGGGACGAACATGTTAGAATTTCATCCTAGCTAGTGGAACGAAAGATACATGCATGTATATGGAATACATAATCTATCTAAGGTTATACCGCAAGGTTATACTCGACTGACTATAGGGGGGGGGGAGGTATAACCGATAGGATTCCGCATGGGATACGTACATATAATGATTCGATCCTAGCGCTTTGTTCCTCGCTCCGCTCGTGGCACTCCTTGCTTGCGGAGCGGCATACCGAAAAAAGAGAGAGAAGGTTATCCCCTTTCTTTCCCGTAGCTCAGGTCAGGTTATCTTCCTGAGCAGAGCTAAGGTAAGTGACCTTACCTTCATGCTCAGGTAAGGTTCTCCCTTACCTTCGGCTCTTGAGGGGAAGAAAGAAAAGGCCAGGATCTTACCGCCCACACCGGCACAGGACACTTCTATTTATTCCCCTCAAAGACTTTAGGTTAAGGCCCAGGACCGTCTGCCCTCTAGAGCCTTATCTTCGAAGTCTTTCTTTACTTACTTTCATCTTATTAAAGTAAGGTATAACCTTGGCCTGGAAACCAACCTTATTAATGAAATAAGGAAAATGAAAAGAGTTATGTGCTTATCTCCTTGGCTTTATACTTATCTCCCTGGCTCTCGTTACCGACATCAAGGAAGGATACGAGCTCGCGGCCAAGTGAAGGCGTATCCAATTGAATTGAGGAATTGATTGCTTGCCCGCACTGATAAGATAAGAAAAGGCAAGGGTGAGGGTGAGGGACGAACCGCTCTAAAGACCCCCACTAACCAATAAGTCATTAAGAGGGCTTCCCTCTCTATTTCGCGGGTTAACTCACCAGACAGCTAGAGCACACCTACCTATATGTGTGGATAGCGGCCCCGTTTGTTCGGGTGGAAGCCCTGCGAGTCCAGGGTTGCCTGGATTATCTCCAGGATGGAGCGTAAGAAGGCGGGATCCACATCCATAGCGTCATGTATCCCCCGCAGATAGGGAATATCGTTTTCTCTCGGAGAAAACAAGGGTAACTGTAGGAGTCGATCCACCAGCCGGAAAAAGTGGACCCCCTCGCGTACTCCGAATCCTTTTGTCAAGATTAGCTTTAATCTTGACCGCAGTAAGAGATCCAGCTCCCAGCGGTCGACGCATGTTCGGCGAAAAGCCCCCCCCCGAAAGGAGGTCGGCCCAAGGATCTCTCAAACCTATTGCTAGGAAGCGATCCTCAGACCTAATAGTTTTCATCCGAAGCTCCCCCGCTATCTCCCTCAAGGTTGAGGGGGGTAGCGAGAATCTGCGCAGGAACGCCGCCTCTTCGGCGTTTATTCGACTGATAAGGAGAGGAGAGGGGGCTCGACTGATAAGGAGAGGAGAGGGCCGCCATCGAGAGGAGAGGGAGAGGGCCGCCATCGCCGCCATCGCCGCCATCGATTTCTCGCTCACCCATCATATGGGTGAGGGCCGCCTAAGGATGCGACAGCAGGCTCGACCACCGCCTTTTAGTTACTTATTTGAGAGGGGCACCCAATAAGTCAATTGAACCTTTCCGTTCGTTCTTAGGTCGGGTCGCCCTCCATTTCGATAAACCATTCTTGATACCATCTTGATACCACCAAGCCTTCTCGGATCGGTTCTACGAGAAAAGCTTTTTTCGTATCGGTGGTGCAGGGGACAAATTGATCACTCACTGAGAAGTGAAACCCTGTGACTATATCGTCCCGAAGACGGATGCGACGGGAAGAAATGGCATTTGGAGGTGTTGCTGACTCCACATTTAGGTTTCGGCATGACACAGCTTGCACTGTCCTTTCGCACTTAGGCGCACAGCGTGCCGTCTCATTCGGTACAACCCCTCCCTTGGGGCCGTAACCCCCGATTCCCCAGTAGCTGAGCCGCCCCCGAGGATATCCCCCCAATCGATGGGGGAGTAAACGGGGGAGCGCCAGAGTGCTTCGAGCGAAGAACCCTCTTCAGAGGACTGGCAAAGGGCGGCCTCGAAGCCGCCGTTACCAAGGCATAAGAAGATCAAAGAGGCACAAAAGACCCGGACTAGTATCCCAATAAAGAGACTAGCCCACCAATCAGTCGGCTGGCTCCAAGCGCCGCCAGTATTTAGGTTTCGGCATGACACAGCTTGCACTGTCCTTTCGCACTTAGGCGCACAGCGTGCCGTCTCATTCGGTAATGATTCGACAATTTCCGGCGTAATTGAACGCAAGCTGATCCTAAGTAATTGCTGTTGTTCATTGGATTCCAGAGAAACCACTTCGTTAGGATTGGGGAATTGCTGCAATTCCCTCTGAATAGCTCCGATTCTCCCGTCGAAAATCGCTTTGGAAGTATTACCAAAACTCCTCTGAATAAATATGAGAAAGCCTATGGAACGACGAGCTACTATCGTTTCTTCATTACATATTGAGATCCCCTTCGAACTTAAGACACGAATGAATGGAATAGCAGCAAATGGCATATTTCCCTCCTTCGTATTCGTGGAACTCAATATCGTTTGTCAACGTCATCATGACTCTTTTAGCAACTGAACGGAAGAGAAAATCCATGCCCCCGGAGGGACAAGCGGCTTCGCACCATTAGATATTCTATTCATTATGGTCGCAGAGATAAGCTTAGGGTTGGACCTCCCAGCAGCGACCCGCATTTCTCCACCCATACTCCTTAAAGAAAGTGAAGAAGGTTCTCCCTTTCGCTCAGGTCAGGTTCTCCTTGCTTTCCTAACGTCAAGCAAGCCCTGGACCTTGCCCGGTGCGGACAAGCAATCAATTACCTTGCCCGGTGCGGACAAGCAATCAATTACCTTGCCCGGTGCGGACAAGCAATCAATTACCTTGCCCGGTGCGGACAAGCGACTACGTTCCTCTCCCGTTGGTCGAGAGTTCGGCAGGCTCACCCTTACCTTACCTTCTAGCTCTTTTAGGGGAATAAAGAAAGGGGACCTTACCTTCTATAAGGTACAGGATACTCTTTTTTATCTCAATCTAGCTCAGGCTTTTAGGGTAGGAAATAGAGAAGTGGGGGCCTTCTTATTCGGGGGGGCCTTTGGATGAATTTATTGGATACCCGAGAAACATAATCTTTCAAAGAAACAGCTTCTACGGCGATAGATAGGGGTCAGGTTTGGCATCTCTGCCCCCTGCCCTCCAAACAGTATGGGAGCCTCTCGGCTCGTACTGCTCACACTCCCGGATCTTAACCCAGAAACAGCTTCTACGGCGATAGATAGGGGTCAGGTTTGGCATCTCTGCCCCCTGCCCTCCAAACAGTATGGGAGCCTCTCGGCTCGTACTGCTCACACTCCCGGATCTTAACCCTTGGGTAACCCTCCTCCACCCACCATAGTGTGAGAAACAGAGCCAGGCTTACTACAACCTGCCTGACTGACTGATAGATAGGCGTCGTGGTTCAAACAAACTATGGTACCTGCTTAGCTTAGCCCGAATGCCCCCACTGATCATTGGTGAGATCCGATCCCCTCTATTGAATGGGGTCCCGGCTCGTTCCTCACCTTTTCCGGATGATGCATCTCCACGAAGATCCACTATTTTTAGACCCGCACAATCCCTCACCCATCGGAATGAGTGAGTGACCCCTCACCATATGAATAGTGAGTGACCCCTCACCATATGAATAGTGAGTGGCTCCGCCCCTCTCCTCTCCTTATCAGTCGAGCCCCCTCTCCTCTCCTTATCAGTCGAGCCCCCTAAAGGGTCCTTATTAGTCGAGCGTGCTTACGCACCCTAAAGGGTCCTTGACAGTCGAGCCCCTACCGGTCCTCACCATCGGAATAGTGAGTGGCTCCGCCCCTAAAGAATATAGGGCCCTATAAAGTAGTAGGGGCGATGGCGGCCCCCCTCTCCCGAGCCCCTACCGGTCCTCACCATATGAATAGTGAGTGGCTCCGCCCCTAAGTAAGAAATATAGGGCCCTCTATTTTGGGAAAATAGAGCGATAAATCGATAGATAATAGGGCGGAGCGTTTGGTGGGTGGGTTACTTTATTTAGTGGATAAAAGCAGCAAGGACGCCTTTTTATTGGCGCCGCAGGGAATGTCGAGAAACCTGCCGACCAATGGGATCGTTCGGAAGCTTGCTGTAAATCCGGGGGATGTGACGCCCCAGGATTGAGAAGGACACCCCTAGCTCTTCATCCACGATAAACGAGGCTGTTGCCTTAACCCGTGGAATTTCAATTTACCTTGACGGATTACTTCGAAGGCCTTATAACCCAGAGAGATATATCTCCTTAAAACGAGAACAGCTAGGAGGCGCCATTGCTGCTTCGTTAAAGTCCTCAGTTACGGGATGATATAACTAGGGATGGGGAACGATACTCAGACAGGAGGACTTCTCCCATCGCCCACAACGGGGCAATCTACTTCGACAGCCATCGTTCAGAGCATCGTAACCATTGGGGATCTGCCCGAGGAACCTCACGCTGATTCAAAGAGAAACTCCGCGAAGATGATTATTCCAGTGCTGAAGGGAGTGAACCTTCAGATGCACTCTATTCAAATTCAATTTTGATTTTGATTCTTATTTATATATGTAATTACGCTTTAGCATCTACTGGGATCTCCGTTCTCATAATCGATCGTACCCTAATAGAATCATATCGTAACAAAGATATGATATCTCATTATATATGTAATTATGCTTGCCTTATGACTTGACACTTCGTATTTCACGAACGTTAAGTTAGGGTGATTCACTTCGTACCTCGCCCCTTTACTTTGGAATTGATACGCCCAGGCCCAAGGCGGAGGGTGGGAATTATGAAAGTAATCAAGTTGCCTACTTACAAATCTTTGTATGTACCCAGATTGACAATGTGCCTGCCTAAGAACCCGTAAACATCAATCTTTTCTTTGTCAAATGCGTTTCCATATCATATCAGCAAAAAATAGTTTCGAGAGAGCTAAAATGGCCCTAGAATCAATTTCTATTGATACTTGCCCTGTACCAATTGTAGCTATCTATCTGTTGGTTCTTCCCTCACTAAATAAATAAAATCAATAAATCGTGGCTCTTGTTATGGGGAAGGCTCCAGCTCCTGCTCCAACTAACTCCTCATCGATCGGTTGGCTCTTAGGGTAAGACTAATCCTCCAGCTCCTCCTACTCCTACTCATAAATTGATAAATCAATAGGTTCTGCTCTTGTCGATCTCAGATCATCATCGTCGGGTGGTTTCGTCTGCCTAGCGTCACGTTATCGCAACACGTTCTATCATAACGGGTTCGACCAGTCTAACGTTCTAGCATAACGGGTTCGACCAGCCGTTGTTTATTATCCCAGCTTGCCATCTCTTTATTGGACCAGCCAGCCCGGTTCTTTCTTTCTTCTTCCAGCCTGTTTATTCTCCTAGCCGCCAGCAGCAGCCGGGTTCCTCCCTCTAGCAAGAGCAAGCCAGCCAGTTTATTGGACCAGCCAGCGTAACTCTCGAAGCAAGTAACGATCGGCCGGAAGTTATGTCTTCGGTTGAACGGTGGTCGATTTGTTTGTCGGGTTAGTTGCCGAAGCCGCCATCAAGTTCTTTCATCGTTTGTCAGTTAGCAAGATCGAGCCGGGCTATAGAGATATCCGGGTGGCAAGAAAGAGATAGGGTCTCAATCGAGAGCTCAGGAAGGTATCAATCGAGATACGGTCGGTCCGGTTTCTTCAAGTGTCCGGTTTCGGAGGGGAGGTGTGTGGAGTTGAGGTGTGAGGCGTGAGGAGAGGAGCGTGGTTCTTTTGGTAATGTCTGATCATATACGATGATCTATCTGGACGAATTCCGTTCCTAGGTAGGTGTGCCCTCCCTGCTCTAGACGTGCCTTGAGTGAATCTATGCCGTTATGTTCGTTGCAGCCCCTTCCTTTTCTTTCGTCTTTGTAAGTCCCCCCGGCTGTAATACCACTTGTTGAGCTCTCCTATCGTTCAGTAAGGTACCCCCGGCAGTGTAGGTGGAGCTCCTCGTTATACGCTTCCCCTTTAGTGACTTCCTTTCCTAGGTGTTTCATCCCTGCTATAGGTAGGTGTGCTCGGTCTCTTCCCCTGTGATTTATAAATAGGTGTAGTCTTTTTCCTGCCCCTTACTTTATCCTATATATGTATCCATTTGTGATGCCCATGTGCCTTTGTCCGTATCGGGTAAGATTCCGTAGGTGTCGAGACAGTAGACAGAGGGAGGCGCCGGGGCACACGTCTCTTTCCCTGGCAGATCATTGGATAGTAAAGGGCAGCTTCCCGGTATCTTCCCCAACGCGAGAACCGAGAATCCCACCATCAGATGAGTTTAGGGCAGGTATTACCAACAATGAAATCTCCGGGGCGAGCATCCTAAACTGATTCTAAGCGCGTATCGCCCGGATCACCTTTTCTAACTGGAAGCAACCATTTCACTCTATATAATGAAACCCATATTCTTCGTTGATAGCTATATTGGTGCAAGGTGCACGCACTCAGGTCCCGGTACTTCTTTCTGTCATGGTACTACTCCTGTTGGTGGTAAAGGGTGAAGGCTAATTAGAATCCCAATTATATAGTGGTGGTGGTCCGAGTTTGTTCGGTGACGGGTATTAGCGCTAGCATAGATTATAGATCTGCATCCTCTTTCTTATACTTTACGCCTCCGATCCTAAGCTTTACATGCTAACGGAGAGCAGCGACACGGAGCTATCAGCTAGCCGATCATATCCTACTTGCAGGGTGGGTAGGTGGTCTCCATCTCTGTTTGTTAAGCTCTTGTTGTGCAGATATAGCCCTTTTTACAGCTTTTCATTGTCTGTTCCATAGCTGCTATTCAAGAGAGTTCAGCGCCTGGATAGATCGCAATCACTGAGGCCAATATTCTCTTTTACAGGCAGGTTGCAGAACCACTGATACTGTTCCAATCATAATGTGAGCGCCAATCCCAAAGCCGATTTATTGCCGTTATAATCATTCACTTGCTTCAAGCCCCACCAATCCTTTCACTGCGCTTGTGCTCACTGCGCTCGCTTGCGATGAATCATTATATTATTGAATGAATCTCTCAGTATACCCGCCCGTGGTAGGACACTAGGAGTTGCTTGAACAATCTTACTCATTCGGTAGTCGAGTTGGGATGATTGTAAAAAAAAGAAGTACCGCTCAGGATGCGTAAGCAGGCTCGACTGATAAGGAGAGGACTTGCCTTCCCTTGAGTAGCTAAGGAAAGGTAGAACCCCGCATGCCTTATAAGTAAATCAATCGTGGGTTAAGCACGCTCAGGAGGAGTGGTCCACAATCTATAGTATAGGCAAGCTTTCTCATTCGGGCATTACAGCAGCTTTCATCTTTTCTTTTAGTTTAGGAAAACTACGAGACCCTACTTATTTATCTATTGCTCTATTGACTGGCCGGATATATATCTATGTACTAGGCCTCCACCCAGGTGTCTCGTACTTGTCTCTCTGTAGATCTTACTGTCCTATCACATGATGAAGGGAATTTCAGATACTACCCCCTATTGGCTGACACGCGCTGGCTGAGAGGCGGGTCGAGGTAAACCTAATTATTAATGGTACTACTGCAACTACTGCAATAAAAATGGGGGGGCATTCAAAAGTGTAGCTACATTTCCTCAGATGGCACGTGTGGATACTAAGTAGAATTAGGTGTCTAATTAAGAAAGTGTATATAGTTTCAAAGGAGGTTTCCTTTTTTAGTCTAGCGGATATGTGGATACTAAGTACAATTAGGGTGTAATCATATTTGAACCATGTAGATAGTATAAAAGGAGGTTTCCTTTTTTGGTCTATGGCAACTAAGTACAATTAGGTTTGTAGTCTGATTTCAACTTGCAGCTATTAGTCCGGGCAGGCACATGTAACAACTAAATACAATTTTTTTCATTTCAACTTGTAGATATTTGAAAAGGATGCATTAAGCGAGAAAGCCTTATGTGCTTCTTATAACCGGTTTACATTGAGCCACTATTTATATATGTAATTACGCTAGAACTCCAGAGCCATAACTAGGTCTTCATTTGTGTACAACCGTCTACTCTGTAGTTGTATACTTACGTCCTCACTAGGCTTGGTTAGTGCAGGTCTTGGTATGACTTGCCATCATCGGTCGGGCACTGACTCTTCGTTCGGTCGAGCACTAATGATTATTTACGGACGGAAGGAGTAGGAGAAGGTAGATTATATGTTGAATTTCACAGTGTAGCTACTAGTTCGGAATTCCCTCCGTTATTGAGACAAGCGGAGATGTTCTCTCCTTAATTTCAATCAATTGCAATTTGAGTATTTCTTTCCTCTTCCTATCGTACTCATTTTTTATTACTTTCGAACGAAAAGACGTCGTAACAAGGTAGCCGTAGGGAAATATGAAGAATATTTCCACCTTTCTCCTTCTTTCTCACTCTCGGGACTCCCCCTTCACCACTACTCCACGCTCTTTCTACCACTGGCCAGCAGCTTTATCTCCTAGGTTTTGCAACTGCTCCAACTTCTTCAGTTGCGCCTCGGTACCCCCTTCTTCTTCAATGCTTCTCTCTATCGTCTCCACTTCTTGGCGAATCCCCTTTATTCTGCTAAACCGCCACTTTTCGGTCAGCGCACCTCGCTTCAACGCTCGCTCCGCTCTCTCTTGAGCCTGTGCTTCTTCCATGGTACCCTTCCCTTTTAGTTACTCATCTTTGCTGGTCCATTGCGGGTAACCCCCGAGCGAAAGGGTTTACGCTCCCATAGCTAGCGGAATAAATGGCATGTAGTCGGAGGAAGGGCAGGTTGTTGATCAAACAGTAAGGGGTTGTAAGGCAGGGCAGTGAGAGCAGCTTAGAAAGGTTAAGAAAGGGTGAGAACGCTCATCCAATATAGACTCTATTAGAATCCAATTATTCAGCCTCAATGAATCCGCTGAGTGAGTAGGCTCCTTCTTAACTAAGAAGGGAAGGCACTTAGTAGAATGGCAGTGAATCTTAAATGTTATTATCGCCGAGCTCACCCATCAGAGGACCAATGTCACTTTTGCCGAGGCCTGTAACTCTAAATCGCAAAATATTCTGACTCGTTACACATATCCGTTTTATCCACGCTTTTTCGCATTTACTTTTCAGACCATTTGCGCTTTTCGCCGAGCTCTCCCGTCAGAGGACCAATGTCACTTTTGCCGAGGCCTTTACCCTAAATTGAGAAATACTAGAGGTATTTGAAAATCTCCATTTTATCCATGCTTTTTTATAGGCTTTTCAGGACATGTTTAATAGAATCATTTTGGAAGGTACTAAGCTAGGTAGGAAGGTCAGGCACTTTCCAAGAAGCAACGCTACCCCCCTCTTTGGGCCGGGTTCGTTCACACTTTATAGAATCTCCTGACGCCCACTTACATTAGGCAATTTCCCACCTTTGTTGGGCCAGGTGAACACTGTATATCATCTCCTGACGCCCAGTCTTGTTACTGAATTTCCCAGTTGAAATAGGCCAGTGAAAACCTTTCTATCATCTTTACCACTAGGGAATTTCCCAGTCTTGATAGGACACGTGAACACCTTTCTATCGTCTGGAGACGCCCAGTCTTGTTAGGCAATTTACCACCTTCCTTCGTTGGACCAGGTGAACATTCATCACTATCTAGAATCTCCTGACGCCCACTCTTGTTAGTCAATCTCCCCAAAAAGGCTTACACTTTTCCCTATCGGAGTTCTGGACCCTCCTTCCCTAAGTAAACTCGATTTTTTCCTATCGGAGTTGCTTGCCCCAAAGCTCTGAAGATATAGTTCAGCCCGTTTGGATTGCTAAGTGGAACAGTAATTGAAGCCTTCGTAACGCCCACTTCGCTTTCTCAAATTCCCACCAGTTCAGGGAAGGAAGAAGGAAGGATTGCCAGCAACTTCCCTTAAGCCCACTTCTGTTAGGGTCCCATCTTTATAGAGCCACCAGTGAAAACCTTTCTATCGTCTTGACCACGCCCACTTTCAGTACTCAATTTCCCAGTTGAAATAGGCCAGTTCGCACCTTTCTATCATCTCCCGACGCCCACTTGGCTTTCTCAAATTCCCACCTTCCTTCGTTGGGCCAGGTGAACAAACATAACCTTCATCTTCTTCTTCTTCAAGCTTCTCCCTCTCCTCCATTCAGTTTACATAATAAGGCTAGGGAAGTAAGATAAGGCTACTCCTAATTAAGGAAGGCGGTAAGGAAGATGATTAAAGCACTCCTCACTCATTCAGCTCCTACTCCATTCAGCTTCTAAGATAAGGGTAGATAAGTAAGGATAAGCTGGACCCGTCCTCATTAAGCTAGGTAAGATAGGGAAGCAACAAGGGTGGGCCAAACCAAAGTAGCTAAAGGTCAGGCCCGGAAGACTGTACTATACCGGAAACAAATAGAAAGTTGAACGGTTTCACTTCAACCGGCCAATCAAAATATCGCCTTATTCCCATAGGGCAGGTACCATCGATTATATAACCAGGGGGGTTTGGGGGGCACTTTCGCCCATGCACTACTATCCTTAATAGGTTTTGAATAGAGGGCCCTATATTTATTACTTAGGGGTCACTCGACCATCGGGAGAGGGACTGTACTACTGAGTTGGGTATAATTCTATTCTTGTTCTACTAGTGTGGGGAAGGTTTTCCTAATCTCCCCGTCCTAAGTATTTGGAGCACTAGCAGATGATGAAGCAAAGCTCATTATAACACTCGCTTATGCCTCCACAACATGAATTCTAGGTTCATCAGAAAATGTAGGAGAAAACCAATTGATTAGTCCCATTGGCTTATTCCCTTCTCTTATCTCTTATTTCCTTTCCTTATTTCTATCTCTTTTCCTTATCTCTTATCTCCTTATTTTCCTTTCCTTTCCCCCCTTCCCCCTCCCCTAACCCCCTCCCTAGCCCTCGCTCCGCTTACGCTCCGCTCCTAATCTTACCATATGATCCTCTGATCTCTGAACCTAATTCTCTGTACAATGATCCTTCCTTTGTTTCGCTGATCTTTCCCTGGTTTTTCCAAAAAAAGAGAACAACACCTTCTTTTTTTTTTTATTCGGAAGGCGGACTACTGCCTTTTCTCTCTCTGAAAGAGCCGATCCGCAAAGATCCACGCTCTGAAGAGAACACCTATCTCCCCCTATTTCTCTTATCTCTGAAGAGCCGATCCGCCAAAGGATCCACTCTCTGAAAGAGAGAACACCTATCTCTAACCGAACGCACTCTCTGGAAGAGAGAACACCTATCTCTAACGGAACGCACTCTCTGAAAGAAGAAACCTATCTCTCCCTTCTTTTCTTTTCTTTCCATTGAAAGAGGGCTTAATATCGACCAACCTGAGAGCTACGTTCTTCAAAATTGGCCAGATTCTAGTGTTTTAGGAGGAGAATTTTCTTCGATTATATTATTATATGCTGCACCAGTTTGAAATCAAGGATGTCTTTCTTTTTCAATGTGTAAACCAAAACCCAAGTGAAGAAAGCTCCACCGTGCCGCCCCATTCCGCTGATGCCTTTCTTTTTCCAATGGTAACCAAACCAAGATGCCTTTCTTTTGTCACAATGCCCTCACCATTATGAATAGTGGAGTGTGCTAACGCACCCTCTCCCCTCCTCTTCAAATAAGTAACCCAAAGGCAGTCGAGTGTTGATTACGCACCTCACATATTGAATTAGTGAGTGGCTCCGCCCCTAAGTCATATGGGCCCTTTCGAATGCCGGCAGCCTTCATATTCATATATTATATATGTCATTACGGTCATGATCGAATTCATGACGATCTTCCTGCCTGAATGAGATAGGTAATTACGCTTTAGCAGATCATGCATATCTTATATATGTCATTATGCTATTTTGAGAGATCGAATCAAGTCAAGTTTCGGCAAAGCGCCTGAACTCTAAGAACTTTGAGAGAAGCGCTCCCTCGGCGAGACAACACTCCGTTAGAGCTAATTCCCTCCGAGCTTGAGAGCTAGGGGGTCAGCCCTATCTCAAACAGATATAGAGACAGACATGTGCTTCGGCTACGCTACGAAGCTTTCTCTTTCACTACCACATGCTCATATATAACTACCACCATAACAATGACTGGTCTTTCTTCTCTCTAGCTAGGAAATCACTATCATTATATATGTCATTACGGCAGCCAATGAATTGGATTCAAGTTCAATTGACTTATTGGGTGCCCCTCTCAAATAAGTAACTAGCGTTGGTCGAGCGATGGCGGCCTTATTAGTCGAGCGTTCGTACCTCACCCTGCCGGGGGCATCCTCTCCTCTCCTCTCCTTAACAGTCGAGCACCTAAAGGTCCTTATCAGTCGAGCCCCCTTTCGGGTCCTTGCACTAGGAAGCGCAAGCCCCTCCGGGACCTTTCCTTTCAACGCCAGCACAAGCAATCAAAATATTGAGTTCAGTATGGTACTATCCAGCTAGCCATTCCAGCAAGAGCCGTACCATGCTCCCTCCTCCTTCCCTCCATCCATCCAGCAAGCAAGCCAGGAAAAGATTCAGTCCATCCATCCTGAGGAAGACACACACCAACAAGAAGAGAGAGACAGAAGGTCATCCCAGAAGAGAAATATGGTCATAAGAGAAGAGAGCGGAATAGTCTACTAAATCTAAGTACGAATGCTGGTGTTCCCCTACTATAAGCCCGGGACAGCTGCTCTATGTCTGCTTAGTCTTCCTTTCGTGTAAAGTCTTCCTGTCGTCCAAGCTGACCTAACTGGCTTGTGATTGCCTCCCACCAGTCCCGGACCCCAAACTTGGATTGATTGCTACAAGCCTTCTGTGACCGATTCGTGTCCCCCCAGCCCCTTGACTCAAAGGTGTGGGAGCGTAAAACTGAATTACCTTAAGCTAAGTGAAAAGATGCTGTCTCCCGAACCCTGGGGCAGGGGACCCTATATGTTATCTGACCTGCTGCCGGCGGGGATCTCCAATAAGCACCCAACTAACCGAGATTGGTCTGGCAGTAGTTCTTCCTCAATGAGGGCAATGAAGAGTGTGGGTAGCTGTCTGTCCATCAAAGAGAAAGTCTTTCATCTCGGGCGAGTCAATAGTGAAGTTCAATTGTTAGGCTTTCAGTGTTAAGCGAATGAATGGAACGGACAACCCTTTTGCTGAATGGGATAGCTAAAGAATCTAGATTAGTTAAACCATCATAAACAGGTCAATTACATACCTCTGACCCAATCCAGCGCAGTGACTTTGTCATTCTTGCACACCTCCTCATGGATACTTCATGGAGTCTGTTCTGCCAATTATCTAGTCCTTCCTCTGAATCTGATGCACATGAGCTTATGCTTCTCCAACTCAAGTTTCCTTCTGCAGTTGGGTTAATGTAATCATCCTGCCTAGAGGTCATCTTATAGATATTCTCTAATTGTTGGTTTCCATATTCTTCTTTGACAGGTTCAACATAATGGGCAAGCACTTCTATCTCGCTGGACTAGGCTGAACCGGGATAAGAGTGTATTCACTCAACTGTTGAAATAAAAGAGCTTACCTTAAGACCATAGTAACTGGTTAGGGGCGTATAAGTGTTCGCTGGACCCAACGACGAAATCTATATTCCTTTCCTAGGTTATCCTTTAGGTTGTTCTACCCTAGTAGATTCTTATCCCATAGGTAGGTATAGATTCGGTGTATTCATTTAGTGAGTATAAGTAGTGAGTGTAAGTAAGAGGGGGTGGCCTGCCTAGCGTTTCGTAGACTAACCCCTCCCCTACACATCCTCTCCCTTTCCTTCCAGCACAGGAAGCCCTTTCTGTTCAGTGAGAAGGAAGCCCCCTTTCATCAAAGAAAGAAGCAAAATAAGCGGTTCTTCAAGACCTAGCGAGATTGGTTCATTTATATCGTATACAAATAGAGAGATCTAATTATATATGTCATTCTCACTCTGATGAATGAGATCTATTATAGATTAAAGTGAATCGTCGAGAGAGGTTCTTTCCTTCTAGCTTGCTATCTCTCTATCAGTCTGTAGTTCTATCTATCTAGTACTAGCCTCTCTAGCTTGTAGTTCCCTCTATCTAGTAGCTTACGGATTCGTACCCTTTTCAAAGCTATTCAGCTCACCTAGCGATTGAGTCAGCCCTAAGAGAGTGTAGCTCTTTCATATGGCATTACTTCACTTCAATTAGAACCAACTCCACGAAGTGGGCAGGCTGGAAGGGAAGAAGCGAGTAGGCTGGTGGATGGTGCAAGTCGGAGGGTGCGAGTTGGAGGTTCAGAAGCGAGTAAGTCGAGTGAACTTAGCTACCGAACTCAATGAAATCAAGACGTTAGGTGCTGAGGGTCGTTAGACGTAATTACGTATATAATATCTCTAGATCCTCTAGCTATGGAACTGCTATTGGTGATCATGGGGCAGCAGGTTCTACGCTAGGCACTATATCTCCATCTGGAACATCTGGCTCTTCCTTTCACGATAATAAGACTCTCGATCATAGGCATTAGCCACCATGGTAGAATAGGCATGAGTAACCACCTATTAGAATGGATGGAAACCCACCTAGGAGAACGACCACCACATGGGAAGAAAGAACTACCCACCTATGGGTGAACAATGGGTTCTCCATATCGAGCTGCATCTATATATGTAAGTAAATAGTGAAACTGTACCTGCTGCTTACTGTCCATGGCTAATAACTAGTAGAGCTTCTAGCTACTAACTAACTAATGGGCATACACCGTCTCAGAACCCTTAATAGATAGGTAGGGACGGTCCAGTGATAGCATTGCTGTAGGGCCGGTGATGCAGGGCCATTGATTGCTGTTTTTCCAGTGCTAGAGGTCAAAACGTTCCATTGATAGAGTAAGTTCAGTAGTTTGTATGTCAAGTAGTAGATTGGTGTAAGGCTTGCCTGCAGAGTGTCGGGTTGGTGTGGGTTCCAGTAAGTCTGCTTGATGTGGGGTTTGAATGTGTAGGTGAGAGTGTCTAAGGTTGGCATGGTGAGGTAGGTTCTTTCTCTAGCAACGGGTGTTTCAAATAAGGCGGGTACCTACACATAACACGAGAATAATGTACAACTGCAGCTCTCTCCACTGCTTCTGGCTTTGAATCACCTGGCTTTGGATGCCACCTTTGCTACCGGAACAGCATGCAATTCAACTGGATACTAGAGCATTTCTCCATTTGTAAGTCACACTATTGGATTGTATTGCAACACTGATCTCACCTCATAGTACCTGAAGGTACAACCCGCATCAAGGTGGTATTCCAGGTTTATGGAGTCGAGGCATATAGGATTCTCCGGAATCTATGTCGTATTCTCGACCGACCCGAAAGCTAACCATTAGACTCTATAGACCAAATAGCCGATAAAGCGCCCACTACAAGCGCCCACTACATGGATTGGGCAACAAAGGATGGATCAACCGAATAGCAAAGGAACTTGGTCGGCTAATAGCGCCTCCTTTCAAACAACAGGCGAAAAAAACTATACACCAGTCAGAAGCTAACGTCTACATTTTGACTAGGAACTCACAGCATTCCACCAACCTTTAGGAACAAACGAACAGATGGAACTAAGCCACTCACAGTCTATTCACTTTCACTAAACCCCTTCTCCCTGTCTCTGAGCTATCTGCCCCGCCTAACCGGATGAAGCAAAGGAAGGAGCATCCTAGCCATTATCGAGATTCATAGCCTCGCCCAGATTGAGTACCAGAGCCCGTAGTTGAACCACTAGGAACAAAGTCAGTAGCTTAGCCTATTCTAGAGCCATTACCTCGCCCCGCATCTATCTTAGTTCGAAAGCCAATTCGAGATCGAGCAGCAATTTCACCTGCCAACTGGCGCGGATTCATTTATAGATCGAGTGTAAGTTCCAGTCCCTATAGCAGTTTCAGCACCACGGGAAGAAGCAAGGGAAGCCTCTTGAGGTAATAATAAGTCTATGGAAGAAGCAGTGGTTAGACACCCGATTGAAGTTCAAGCAGCAGTTCGAGATGTAATAGTGAAAGCTCCGATTATAGCCTGTAGCATCCTTTCTTTCCTGTTCGACGGACTATTCTGCTGATGCTGCTGGCCGGAAGGAAGGTGCGGCCAGGGGATAGGATATGAGTCATCCACCCACCATACGCGAGAGAAGTACTTAACCCCAGACTATGAGAGGAGTTCCCCATCACTGGATACCTGCCACAAAAAAACCACATGGTATGGGGTCAACACTGTGAGTGAGTCACACACCTCCCTTTTAGCTATAGCATAACACACCTCCCTTTTAGCTATGAACATCACACTCATTACGATGAGCTATACCATACACCCATTTCACCATTGATACGCCGAACGATATTGATTATGTTCCCATGTTTCCACCAGACGGGAGAAGATATGTACTTACCCCCAGAGGAGAGAGGGACCCCATCACTGGAGAGGAGAAGGACCCCATCACTGGCTGAGAAGAGAAGAAAGGACCACACGTTACCACCAGACGAGAGAAGATATGTCAAGTTTCCACCGGACGAGAAAAGATATGTTCCCCAAGCTCCCAGACAATCAAGATGTTACCCATCAATGGAAAGGATATTTCCCACATACCCCGGGACGGAGCTTACCCCTACGGAACAATAGGTTCCTACATCGAGACTGGATGCAATGACGACGATCGTTACATACGTCGATACACCCAGAGCTTCTATGTGTTTATGAGTGATAGATGCTGCTTACTTGCTCGAATCAATTATAGTTGCTATTGTTTCTTGATCACTAGATTGGTCACAAAAAATAGCCCACCCAGCACACCCATTCGTCGACCCACCATATGCGAGAGATTATGTTCCCCGTGTTACCACCAGATGAGAGAGAGAAGGACCCGTTCAATCCAGACCCCGTTCAATATCATACCCCGTTCAATATCATACCCATAGGGATAAAAGGCCCCACCACTGACTGGTTGACAGGAGAAGGCCCCCATCGTGACACCACAGTGAAAACCCGTAGCACAGGCAAGCTCATCTTCATCTCCAGGGATAGCAAGATCGATAAGGCGAGATACCACCTTCGGCAAGCAGCAAGTTCAATTGATCAGCAAGCAGTTAGGTGTGGAACTGCATCAGGTGTAACTAACTGTGGTTCACTGTGGTACGGTTTCTATGCTTCACGATGAGTGCAATGGGTGGTCTGTTTTGTGAGGTGAAAAGGTTTAGGAGGTCAATCTAAGATTAGGAGGGAGAGATAGAGAAACGGGTATAAATCTAGATACGTCCAGCCGGGTATAAAGATCTTCGATCTCAGGTGGCTAGATCCAGGTAAGAGAGATCCATCCGGGTATAAATCTAGATCCGGATATCATAAATCGAAGTCTCGATCAGGTCGAAGGCAGCAGTAAGATCGCTGAAGTTCTCTCTCAGGGGGGGAGGTCGCAAGGTCGATCTAAGCATTTCGGGTATGCGATTTCACTGTGTGGACTGGAGGCGTAACAGTGTTGTGTTGTGACCAACTGGATGTGATGATAACTGTAGGTTGAACGTTGGACGTAAGGTGAACAGCAGCATAATACGCAGAGCATAATACGCAGAGATCGATGAAGCCCCTTTCAAGGTTCAGTCAATTAAGCAGTCGGTGAAGCACAAGTAGATCCAGTGGGTTATCCAGTTGCTTAGCTTTATCCAGTAGATCCAGTCGTTGACCTAGCAGCAATACCAGCAGAAGCTGTTTATGTATATGATCCATAAGTATATATAGGTTTAAGCGCACGTTTAAGCATCTTAACCAGATCAAGATCCATACCCATCTCCATAGTGAGATCCATATCCAGTAGCTTAAGAACCAGTTGGAATGCAGCTGTTGATGTCGATTAAGCATAAGATCTAGCTTATCCAGCATAAGTAGCATAACTAGTTGGAGTACCTGTTCCAGGTCCAGCAGCAAAGCAAGCAATCCGAAGCCAGCGATCTAATTCATCCCAGCTAGGTAAGCCAGCAATCATTCTTCTGCCCACCCCCTAGCCGCCATCTAGCCAGCAGCCGCCCGCCGCCATCAATTTAGCCAGCGGCAAGCCCGCCGTCAAGTTCATTGTCTCCAGTTTGCAAGAGAGACCCATCCAGCCAGATTTGACCAGCCCCAGCCTGTTTGTTTCTTGGACCAGCGCCTGCCAGTAACGAGCGATGCAAGTAACGATTGGCCAATCAATGCCTTAACGAATTCAAAGCCAGCTCAAAAAGCCAGCGATCTAATTCATCCCATTGGTTCAATCCAACGATCCCATCCATCCTATCCAGAGAAGCAGCGATAAACGCCTCAGAATGATAGATGACTCACACGTACCACCCATATGGACCAGAGTTAGGGGATTGTACTCGGAGTTACTGTCTGTCGGAGACCACTCGAACTCTCTGATAGAACAAAGCATGGGGATCTCTGGATCTTCAAAGGAATCTCAGAGTGTAATTCCCTGCCGACGGTAGGAGGCAGAGTCGTTGCAAGATGAGGTGTGGGCTAGGACACTGCCTTTAGCATGGATTCTTTTATTCCAGCAGGTATGCTTATTCTTTCTCGCTCTTTAGCATGGATTCTTTTCTGGAGTCGTATTTGGGGGTGCTCTGCAAGCTGAGGAGATGTCATGATCTATCGGAGAGCTGTCTAGACCTCTTCCCCGCGTGTTCCTGCCGTTCCTCCTTACCCGGCTTGGCCGATGATTCTTCCTTGCACTAGGAAGCGCAAGCCCCTCCGGGACCTTCCCATCCGCTTGTTCGTTCGATGTCGCTTGCTTGTTTATAGAAGTTTGTAAGTGGTTTCCGCTCGCTAATAAATATAGAGCACCTCGTAGCTTGCTTATAGATGGCAAGTGATTATAGGCTAGGCGTGACGGCTGCCTATGCTCATTGATTCATTGGGAAGAGTGTTACTTATGCTCCGTCAAGTCAGTCAAGCTAGGTAGTCGACCCTGCGCTCGCACCGGGGAGAGTGAGCACTATCGATACTGCACTCGATAAAGGCTGGCTTGCTTAGCTATAGATGCACCGACGGAATCCGATTGGATAGCAAAAAGCAAAATGACAAGGCCCGGAGGGACTCGCCTGAGGCCCTACTATTATAATGGGGGGTGAGGTTTTGGAAATGTCCCAACCCAACCAAACAGGGGAACTTAGTTCTCCTTACTCTCGGCGAAGTAGGCGAAGGCTAGCTAGGAGATCCCCATCTCAAGGACAAGTGAATGGATGAAATGGATAAATGGAAGTTATTGAAATTATTGATGTCAACCACCTAGGGGGAGGGGCCGCTCCTGATTCTTATCTATCTGGACCTTCTCATAGTGCTCATCATATATGCACTACTTCTTACTAACTCAGGAATCTAATGCTGGTAACGCCCGATGACCTCCCACATGGGACTTCATGCTGGACGTTACCGAACTAACTAACTAACTTCTCACGAACTTACCTGGCTGGGCAGGGAACCTGAATAGCTTTGGAATTCATTGTCCCAACCACACTATGGGAATTATACACTTTGGACTGAGGATATGGAGCTCTTGCACCTTCAGAAGGAAGGGGATCCACACCTCAAATGGACAACCATTACCTCGTACCTCGGTAAAGGCCCTTCGGGTCGTCTCTATATGGAGTTATAAGTTATAGCGGATTTGAGCTCTAGGAGACAACACACTATCACACCTAGAAGGCCATACTAACATAGTGCAAAGCCAGAAGATAGTGTAGCTCATAATTTGCTTGAGTACTGGCCCATAGATGATGATGGGGAGATTTGATTGGATCCATCAAAATGAGGTTTTGACACTGGCAAAATGCCAAATGCGGAAGTATTGAGGAATGGGCGTGCTAAGGAGATCTACCTATTTTGAACAGCAGGACTATCATGCTGGATACACCCAATGGATTTGCGTACTCTCATGACTCTCATGCTGTATGTAGTAACGCCCTAGTTGGGAACTGTTACCTACCATACCGTACCTTCTTTATGATGACAACAACTCACCCACTATTGGCCTATAACTACTCTCACCTTACCTGAGTGGTGCCAACCCATATGCGTAGTAGTGGAACCTCTCCTATCGGCGGTTGTGGAACCTCATCAGCAGTTGTAGTATCGCTCCATAACATTTTGGAAAGGACTTTCACGCATATAACTCCTGGGCACTGACCCCTATTTAGCGGACACTTAGTTGGCAGCAAATATGATGTCGACACTGGTGGGATATGTTTTGGAAATGTCCCAGCCCAACCCAATTCATGGGGGAACTTAACTTGGAGGGAAAGCTCATGATGCTATGGCCGCGCCTAGTCAAGGGGATAAACTACTCTATGGTGGCCTACTATCAAGGCCTCACTCAACTCACCTAACCTGATGATAGTGCCAAACCCCTACTGGTTCTCGTTCATGCGGCAGGTTCCCATGCTCCCCGGTCTATATCTGCGCGGTAGTAGTAGTATCGCTCCACCATTCTGATTATGGGGAGAAAGCTCAGGAAATGGCATAGTTCAGGAAGAATCTTCATTTTAGATCCACGATGAGCGAGCTTATGTTTCATCGGACCTATAAAAAAGATATTTTGACAAAGAATGCGTAAGCAGGCTCGACCACTATTTACCCACCCACCCCAATCCCCGGATGCGAAGCATGGCTCGACCAACCTTTAGTTACTTATTTGAGAGGGGCCACCCAATAAGCATCAAGGGCCCTCTCCCGGGGGTCGAGCGTTCGTTACCTCACCCTATATTCTTTAGGGGCGGAGCCACTCACTATTCATATGGTGAGGGTGCGTAAGCACACTCGACTGCCTTTGGTTACTTATTTGAGAGGAGGGGAGAGGGTGCGTTAGCACACTCACTATTCATATGGTGAGGACCGGTAGGGGCTCGACTGTCAAGGACCCTTTAGGGTGCGTAAGCACGCTCGACTAATAAGGACCCTTTAGGGGGCTCGACTGATAAGGAGAGGAGAGGGGGCTCGACTGATAAGGAGAGGAGAGGGGCGGAGCCACTCACTATTCATATGGTGAGGGGTCACTCACTATTCCGATGGTGAGGGTGCGTTAGTACACTCGACTGTCAAGGAGAGGGCCGGCAGGGTGAGGACCGGAGGGGCTCGACTGCTAAGGCCGCCATCGATTTCTCGCTCATCCATCATATGGGTGAGGGTGAGCCTGTCGAACTCTCGACCTATGGGAGAGGAATAATTGCTCACTCATTCATATGCCCACCACCCAATAAGCATCAAGGATAGCACACTCGACTGTCAAGGAGAGGAAGCGAACTCTCGACTAAAAGGCCGCCATCGCTCTCAATATAAGGAGAGGATGCGGAAGCAGGCTCGACCGCCGCCTTTTAGTTACTTATTTGAGAGCCCAATAAGTAAATTGAAATTGGAAGCTTGCTCGACAAAAGGAGAGCAAGGAAGGAACTACTTGTCCGCATCGGGCAAGGAAGGATGGGTATCCTGCTAAAGGGTTGTCCACGGAACTCCTTCTACTATTATATTGGGGTTCAGCCCATAGAGGGTTGCCGCACCTTGTTCTACTTATGAATGGTTCGGGGAAGAAGACTGACTTGCCCCCACCCCAATACATGGATAAAGCCTTGTTGACTCCTCCATCGAACAGCCAAGCCAAGCTACTAACTGACCTACATCCATGGGCATAGACATAACTGCCCTAATCTTCTATAATCTTATATAAGTAATAATAGCATCAAGTGCAAGCCCCAACCGGAGGGGAAGGGTTTAGGGGGCCGCCAAAGGTAAGTAAAGGGGCAGACTCATACAAAGCATCCGTAAGGCCATCCGTAAGGCCATATCCATATATATATGAATATAATGCGCGAAAAGGTCCTGTGTGTATCTATCTATAGGTTCGTTCAGTTCCATATCTCGAACTTCAATAGGCTATGCTGCTTATAATGCTGCTTCCTTTCCCGCTGCTATCACCTTCTCTGCTGCTTGAACCATAACTGGGTATTGATCCCGATATGGAACCGGATCTGCTTCTCGGTCAATTGGTTCTTCAGCTGCATGGTGGATATTATCCTGTTGATTGCTTGATCCCAGTGTCTTGGTTGAATGGGTCGGTGGAATGGCAGAGCTATATCAGTGTAGATCCGTACCCCTAGCTTGGTGGATGTTGATCGTATTACTCCCGGAATTCTTCACGGTGCCGGGGTATTCATATCGAAAACGCTGGAACCAAGCGAGGGGATGCCCACGCCCTTATTGATGCTTGCTTTGATACTCCTGACTCTGCCTTAACTTCGACCCCCCGCCTCTATGGCCCCTGCCTATGGGTAAACTGAAATGGGTTCTCGGTCAACTTCGATTGGTTCAACTCAATCAACTGGCTCTGCCCTAGCCTCTGCTTTCAATGTCTTTGCCTCTGTTGCTCCTTCTGGACAAGATGCCGCCGGTGGAGAAGCTATAACCCGGTCAAACTCACCTGGGGCTGGATCCGTCTTTGTGCCCGGATGTTGATCCACGCTTGGATCTGTCCCTACCAATAAGGATGCTGGCTTTGCTCCTGTCTTATCTCACTACTTTACCCGTCCATCCATGCTACTACTTATAAATTATCCCTACCGGGGAGTTATGCTACTGGATATGAAATTGGCTCTGTAACTAATCGAAAGGATGTTTACTCTGTTGCTTTTCCAACTACTGATGGATTTCGCTCATACAATGACCGGAGAGCACCATAAACCTGCCCAGCTTTGTGGCCTATGACCCATAGCTTTTTGTTCGCACAGCAAATGAAGACCGGCTACAGGAGATGACTAATGCACTTCCGAGAAGGTTTCACCGCGAATGTAAGAAAGAGTGAACCCCTATATATCCATCTTATCTGTAAACACATGACAGGGAAGGACAAGGCATAGCAGCAGGCCAAGACAGCTTTAGTCGCAGAAGTTCAGGCAGATCCAGATTCTATACTAGCTGCAGATTATTATGAAGTAACAGGGACATAGATAGGGGCATAGTAGGCAGCAGAGTAAGATCCCTCACCATATGAATAGTGAGTGACCCCTCACCATCGGAATAGTGAGTGGCTCCGCCCCTAAATAATATAGGGCCCTTAGTTCGATAGCCCGTAGCAGCCCTTCTGGATCGAGATCGAGACCCGTAGCAACGCTTGAAACGGGAGCAGTAAAGATAGCAGCAGGAAAGGAGATTGACCTTGTTGACCTAGAACCACCAGCACTAGGAGCATAGATAAAGGAAGCTAAAGCAAGGGTAGCAGGAGCAGGACCGGGTGAAATGAATCCAAAACCAAAGGCAGTTTCTTACCAGCATCCGAACAAGCAGATGCACCAGTAACAAGGGCAGTTAGGGCCACGGAGCTAAAGGCAGATCCTTCACCACTCGAAATTGGGGTGCTTCCCTGCAGCCTTGAGCGAAACAAGAATGAGATGGATGGAATGATGAAAGGCGCTGCTTTGATCAGTCTGTAGCTAGGAATAGGGGGTTTATAGTGCCACCTAGGTAGTTGACCTCATTGACTAATAAACAGTAGTGGAAGTAGCAGTGGCCCGGTTTACCCATCAGAAATGGAGGCATAGGTGGACCCCGTTCGAGAGCCTGTTGAAGCGGGCAGGCAATAAGGGTGGGATAATTAGATGAAGCATTAGCATCTCGCCTAGTTCCAGCCCCATTTCCAGTCCTGGATTCCGTTCGAGTGCCAGCCAGCCAATGGTAGCGGATCCAGCAGCAAAGGTAGCAGCATCAGAGGCAGGTGTAGTTCCAAAGCCCTTAGTCGCAGATCCAGTTCCATACCCCCGTGAACTCACCATTGTACCCCGACCGATGAACCATTCCTTAGAGAGACAGAAGTCATATTGATCTATTTTATTATAATACGATGCGGTACCAAGGAAGAGAACCCAGTCACTTACCCATTGATTGGGAGTGAGACCTTCATGTCGCCCTATTCCATCACTAGGGTAGATCAGGTAATTGCATTATATAACGATGCGGTGGTTTATGCCTAAATCCACCTCTACGTTCTCCAGCCGTCCTATGGGGAATATTCTTGATTGGTTGGCCGAGGCGCATCAAAGCCGAAGGAGCAGACTCTTCCTCATCCCCTCATATAACGTATAATGAATCCACTCACTATAGTTATAGTTGTTCATCCCAGACCAGAGCACAGCGCACACCCAACTTTGCCTTTATTGAAGCGGGCACTACACTCATACAGGGAAGAGCAGAGATCCTTACCCTCTATCCCTACCCTCTATCTCTACTCGAGACTCCCTACTCGACCCACCTCCCCCAACATTCAGGGTGGTTCCGCCTTTGAAAATAGATGTTAACATATATAATATCAAATGACATATATAATATATGCATTTTCTGGTGTAATTACTGCCTTCCTTGATGCTTATTGGGTGGCCCCTCTCAAATAAGTCACTAAGGTCGGAATGAGTGAGTGACCTCTATGAAGGAGTAGGGGCGATGGCGGCCCGGTGGTCGAGCCTGCTTGCGCACCCTCATCAAACAACCTTTGACTGGAAGAGAGATTCTCTCCTATAAGGCAAGGGCTGTGGGGAAGCTGCTTATGTTGTTATTGGTAATGCAAGCGCCTCTGGTGTCTTTACATAGGCATAAGCTTCTTCGGTAGCATCAGTTTACCCTGTTTATCCATACCCAGTTCCGGGTGCAATTGATCCGGAGCCAGTGAATTACCCAGCAGATCATCCAGTGGCATATACGGTTGAAGAACCAAAACCCATTGATTCACCAGCGTAAGAAGCAGAGGCAATTGATTGACTTGAATCAAAAATTGATTGAGTTTACCGAAAGTCTCTGTTCGAGTGGATCCAGATTCTATAAACCAGGTTAAAGCAACAACAGAAAGGATTCAAGCAGGAGAAAGGGTAGCTAAGGTCAAGGGATCGCTCGCCTTCAGATTTGCCTTTGCTGCAATTTTGGACTATTTACAGATTATATGCAGCATACCCCCTGTTCCAGGTTCATGTCTTCGTGTACAGATACATAAGGTAGCGTCCCAGCTTGTGCCATGAGAAGCAGATCCACCAACAGCGAACCGAGTTACGGATTCAGTTGACCGAGAAGCAGTATCACCGGTGGTTGACCCGCTACCTCGCCCAGCATCTCCCAAGGTTAGAAAGCCAGAAGCAAAGGAAGCATCAGCTGTAGCTGTCCCACCTCTAGCTGTACCTGTATTACTTGTATCTGTACCTTTAGCTGTCCCTGTACCTAAGTGTATGCTAAGTGTATGTCTGGTTGATTGGGTAGCTAGCTGGTCTCATCAGTAGCTATCTCGGTCTCATATCCTCTGGGTAGGGGGTTAGATAGCTTGTATGATTGATGGGTAGGGTTCTGGGGTTAACTAGCAGGGATGTAGGGCTAGTTAAGTCTATCTAGCTTGTATGGTTAATTCATTGGGATCAGTCTAGCTTGTCAGGTGAGTTCTCTTTCGATGGGTATGTATTGTTGTGTGGGTGATAGGATGTATAGGTAGCTTGTATGGCTAGATAGCTTGTATAGATTGGTTGTAGGTAGGATTAGTACCATTCAAAGTATCACTCGTAGTAAGTATCACAGTCTTACAAGCGCCGGCTCCCTTCGTCTCAATAAAGCGCTTGACGGAACGGGAAGAGCAAGCAAGAAAACGGCCCCCTATATATTCCCCACGCATCTCGATTCCTAGCTGGGATGGAAACAGTCATTGCTGGACTGGTGGGTTTATGGACTAGGCGGCTATTTGGTTTGGGACGGTCATACAAACAAATTGAACCTAGAACCTATTCTTCGAACCTCTACATTACATTGACGCAACCTCTCTCTCGACCTCTACAAAGAACCTACGGAAGGCCCTCTTACCTCTTACCCTTACCTCTTTCTATCATAGCCTTACTCCCATAGCTCACAGAAACAGATAGCATACCAGGCATATATTGCTTATACATATTTCTGACAGTCTACGGATCTGAATAGGAGCTATCTAGCTCTGACTGTCAAGGCGGCTAGGCCTCCCGTCTCTAGACAATGACCGCACCTTGAAGCAATTACAACTGGCTATGCCCGGTAGCTATTACTGGCTATGTCGGGTGGTCTCCGTGTAAATCAGCTATGTGGTCCCTCCCTCTCTGCCTGTTGCGTATGGCTGCTGCAATGTGGGCTGTGGGGCTGGTGCTACGTGGTGGGAGATCTTCTATGTCTGGCTGGTAGGGGAGCTATGTATCTCTGCTATGTGGGGCTATTTCTGAATGTAATATGAACTTAAAGCAGTTAATAATCATATATAACGCATGTTCATTCCCTCCATCTAGCCCACTCAGGTAACCACATTACCAAGGCTCCATATGGTTATAGTATATATTTCGAGTACCTCCCCGCCTCGATCTCGACCCTCGAACCTCCAACTCACCCTACGGAGCTGAAGTGACTCGGTTTGATTCAGAATGCGTTACTTACGATGGCACCTGTTTTGTTTGGAATCATCCCCAGAAACATAGTTCATTCACGCTAGGAAGGAAGTGCCTGTAAGAGAGAGGTGGCACCGACCAGATAGTAACTCATTGATTCGATTGATCGCGTATTCAGGGGGACGGTACAACGGGCGGACGATTCACTGTCCACCGCGTCGGAATAAGTAAGAATAAGAACGTAGATGGTCAAATTCGCTATGTTCGTGGGGATACGTGTGGCTATTGGGAATCGCAAAATGTGTATCGTAGCAGCGTGCACCGGTGTCTTTCTCGTCGCTATGTAAATCCGTGTGATCGCGGGTATCGAGCGGTATCGTTCCTAATGCGGGGCGTATGATGTTGTATCGAGCGGTAGCGATCCAAATAATGGGGCAAGCGGTAGCGATCATTGCTTCGCGGTAGCAATCATCATCCCTCATCGAATAACATCATTTGTGTAACCAAGCTCTAAGCTGCTGAGATAATGTTTAGCATCGGGGCCCCCCGTACCAGTGTAGTCTGTTTCGGGCTGACAGAAAGGGGCAAGAGGAAATGCGTATGGCATGTTGTACTTGGGTAGTCGGATAGAACGAGCTGGGCAGGTAAACAGAAAGTTTCATGTGTATATCTGCCCTTGCCAACGCTATTTCCATCGTTAATTGCTCATTTCCATCGCTATTTATTGCCAACGCCAATCGGCATAAACATCTAACTCGACATGCATTGTACCTACCTGATGCATGCAAGTAACTTCATCGAACCTGAATTGTGTAACCATTGTTGGTCACCACTTCCATCGGTAAGCAAACCAAATTGGGAACACCTACCTTGCTTTCCAAACTAACCCACCTGAATACCTAGACCTGGTAGCCCTACTTGCTTAATGAATCACTTAGTCAAATGAGTGGGTACTGCTGCTATAGACTTCTCTTGTAGTAACGGGATCAACCTTGCCCTTCTCTTTCTTACTGTCTTCACCCCAGGATATGGATGGACGGAGGAAGGTGCCTTTATCCCTTATAAACCAATTCATTTAGCCAGGAATCGTGAGTAGACACGACACTCTCGCTATTCACCATATAAATCCCTTGCCTTATGAATTCTTCTGGGTACCACATATCACCTTCTGGGTACTGCTATGGATCTGCTCCTACTTATACTGCTTGCTACGGATAGTTACCCACCTTCAGACCTATAACTCCCTATACACTTGATTAATTAATCCACTGGGTACTGCTATAGAACTTCTATTTACAGCTGGAATTAACCAACCTACACGGAGTGCCTTGCTTACCCAACCTTTGTTATGCCCACACGTGCCTTGCTTCAAGCCAGGAGTCGGGGGTAAAGCACGAGTTCTATTATGACTTTACACTAATACCTTAATTTAGAAATTCTGATTGGTACCACTAGAAACTTCTGGGTATCACTATTACCTATCCCGCCGAGGAAGGAGCCAATACGATCTCTTCGCCCGGTGAAAAGATGGGGGGGCAGCGATCTTTTATCGAGGGGAATATGTCTTTTATCGAAGTAGAGGACAGGCACTCTCCCGTTATATCCGACCAAGTAATCCTGGTATGGTACGCTATTTCAAGTTAGCAGAAAATGCATATATTATATATGTAATTACGCTTTAGCGTCGTATGGGATCGTAGCTCGAATCATCGATCGTACCCGTAATATCGTATACAAATAGAGATATCTCATTATATATGTCATTATGCATTCATTCGTTGCTCAATATTCCAAATCCCTCACTCATTAGAAATAACATAAGGCAGAGTGTTTCCATCAAGGCTAGGTAATATGCAAATAGGCTATTTCCGCCTGAAAGCAGAGATATAAGGCAGAAGGTCCAAAGTAAGAGTATCAGAAAGGCCAAAAGTGGTCCCAAGGATGAGTGCAGAGGCTGGAGATTCTAGGTATGAGTTACCCAAGTAAGATATATGCGGGTAGGTCTCAATCGATATGGCTTTGCGGGCTTTACGAACCTGTTATCTAGAACGTTAGGAGGCTAGTAGACGTTAGGCTTGACGCAACTAAATCGAGAGCTGGTATAAATTGTATCATCAGAAAGCTGTTCGAAGCTGAGGCTTTGACGAAAAAACCAAGCGGCGAGGCTGGCTTCAATATAAACCCCACCAGGCTTGACGAAAGAAGAGAGCTGGTCGAGTGATGCGAGAACGTGGAATAAGGAGGTATTGTAAGACGTGTTGCTATAGATAAGAGCGTGTGCGCACGTTAGGCAAGGGGCGCAACGAATATCACAGTGAACAGATATGTGAAACCCTTGGAAGATACTATTTGAGCAATAACATAACACTTATTGAACTCAGTGACCCACTATAAGAAATTGCCAAGTTGCCTACGAGGATACGGGAGTTCAAGTTGTTATATGTGATTTCTATTGAGCCAGGGTGGCACCATGCAATAAAAGAAGGGAAAGTCTCCCATCCCGATAAATTGCACCATCACAGTATACCCGGGATATAAGGAACAACCTATTTCTATTATATCCCTGCAGGAAACTTACCGCTATCAAACAATTGTTCCTACTTCAACTGCAGGACACGGTTGTCATAAAGCAAGCCTAGTAAGTGCCACCTGCCGCAGTTATTGAATCACCCTTTTATCAATTACAAAAGTTATTTCATCACTAGCTCTAAGAAACTATGGTACCTACTGTGTTCGGGTCTATATTCCACTCTCGGGCAGGTTGTGAAGGACCCGGAGGGCGCTTTCCTGTAATCAGGGAAGGACTTTCTTCTTTTCTTTCTGATCTGGTAGCAACTTGGGTAACTCTCTCTCGGTTATCGTGTGATGGCGAACTCAATCTATCCCGTCTGGTGGAAACTTGGTTTCCCCAATCTCTATCGTTCGGTGGATCGATGGGTGAACTCAATCTATCCCGTCCCGTCCCGTGTTGGTAACTCCAGGTGTGCTCGCTGGTGACGGGTGCTTGCTCTGTGTAAATCTGGGTGTCCAGGGTTGTTTCATTCTGGGTGCAAGGGAGGGTTGTCCCAATGTGTTCAGTCAGATGTTCAGTTCGAACGTTCGGCGGCAAGTTCGAGAGAAGGCATGCAGCAATAGATCTCAGGCAGGCGGCAAGGTCTAGAGAAGGCAGGTCTCCAGGTCGAAGTTCAATGAAGGCAGCGAGGCCTTCGGTCTCAGGGGGAAGGTGCCAAGGTCGAGGAGGGAGAGTTCTATCTCAGGCAGGCCTGGAATCACACTTGCTTTAAGATGCTGCTGAGTACCACTATGAATATTCCGGCCGAGCATCAGCAGGATGCGATTTCTTAATTTGAAACCACTGACTAGGAAAAGCCCTACTTACCTTCTTCCTTTCCTTTTAGTCTCTGCTACCCACCCACCTACAGATACTGCCCTATTATATTTACGTACTTGGGTCGGCACTATGACCAGTCATATTCTATTTATCAGTCGATGTTTGGGCACTTGCACTTATACCATTTGGATTGGGCAACTTCCGGCCATTTGTAAGGTTCGTTAGCCAGCTTCGAATGGTTCTGGTTCGGTAACAGCATTAACCGTACCAATTCAATTGCTTGGAGATCCTGCCAACCGGCTAGCGATAGAAGAAGGACGAGACGAGGTTCAGCTAGCGTCCAGTTAGTCCCAGTCCAAGTATAAATCACTAGCTTCTTTCACTGTTTCTTTTTCTTTTTCCTTTTCCTTTGGCTTGAGAAGCTTAACCTTTATATTTCTCTTGATCTTTATCGGTAACAGCATCAACAACCCGACGAATTGCTATGGATCCAGCCCATGGGCAGCACGAGGTAAGGCTGATAGCACAATGGCATCACGAGGTGCGGGGGACAGCAGTCCATAGAAGCAAGTGCTAGGGCATATCAGCAATAGAAGTATGAGACAAGATCTTTTGGGGTATTTTCCTTCCTATGTCTACTTAGATGTTTCAGTTCGCTAAGTCAAGTCCATACCCATTTTGATCTGTGACCGAAGTCAAAGACCCATTTTCGTGGATCGATCGCTTCGCTGCATCATTTTACCATTTCTGTGATCCTCTTTCCTTGCACTAGGAAGCGCAAGCCCCTCCGGGACCTTATAATTCCCTAGCTTTTTTTCTCTAGCCTCTGGCCAAACGTGATAGCGGCATCAGATTCATATCTCTATCCGTGCACCTACCTCACTCACACTCCTCTCTCGGGTATGGCCTGTGGGGTATGGATTTTCACGTATATAGACTTGCCATCATATATGTACTTCAGTGAACGTCTTTCTTTCCTGGATGTAACAGATGGGCTGGATCGAATTGAATGGCTTTAGCATAACGTGTCCGCTTGAACTCCTATCTAGTGCTGTAGCAGTAAGCCGTAGCAGTAAGCAGTTAGTCGTATCCGTACTGTGTCGTTTCTGTCTCGATTCGTGTGCTCTTTCTTTTATATATCAAGGGGTATCAATCTAGCTAGTTTGATCCGGTTTGATCTTACTTTGGGCACATACTTACTTCATGGCACAGTCATTCGTTCGTGACTGGAGGTAAGCAGTCTCTGGGAGGCTTAAATCAATTGATGGCGGCCTGGCGGTCGAGCAAATATCTTCCTCACCCCTTCATAGAGCGCTCGTACCCGGTTCATTTGCTAGTTCCAGGGTGGCGTATGCAGGGTAGAGTAACTAGTCATGTGTATTTCCTGACCTTGGCCTTACTTATATGGTCAATTAGAAAATATAAGGTGGCGTCGCGAATGCTTAATTTCTCATTGAACTGAGCAATCGAAACTGGGAAATGAAATAGTTAAGGGATGGCCTATCGGGAGTGGGAAATTCAGGAAGATAAGGTGGATTATGGAGGGTATGAAGTACAAGACCTATCAGACACATACCTATCGAGGTGTAAATTTGCTTAATGAAAGGTGGGGCATATCCAGTAGATACAACAGCAGCAGATCCGAGACGTGTCAGATGGACCAACAAGGCAAGATTGGCTGCTTGGTGGACTAAGGCTAGTAAGAAGCAAGAGAGAAAAAGAAAGTGTCCATCAAATAGATAATCAAATTTGTTCTGTAGGCCGCCGTCAATCAATCTCTCTCGTGAGGTAGGCAGAGTAATCCAGGGAGGTGAAACTGTGCTCTTCAGGTTCACTGTGCACTGTTGGACCTACCCGTGTAGGTGCGCTGTGCCGTGTTGGTTACTGGTTTGCAGCGACGAAGCCGTGCCGTCAAGTTATTCATCGGAAGGAAGGCAGCCAAGAGAGAAGGTCGAAGGAAAGGTTCAATAAGCAGGATTCGAACGCAAGCTAGGAGAGGTAGGGAAAAAGGCCCCCGCACTCCACTCAGCTTAGATAAGAAGGAAGGTAGAATAAGGATGGCTCACTCATTCATATGGGTGAGGAAGGATGGCTTACCCGCTGCTCCTCACCATCAATTGTCCTATGTTCTTCAAATGCTTAATCAACGTAAGTAAGTAAGTAAGTATATCGTAGGTGCTGCTTCTTTCTATGGCTCCTGGTCATCCTTTTTCCCTGTCCCTCTCCCATGTAAGTCTGCCCCTCCCTCTCTGCTCTGTCTGTCGGGGTTATCTCTGTGGTCTCCTTCCTTTGGACAACCGCTCTAAGAAGACAGGCCATAAATAACTCAATTACTTGGTGTACTTGGTGTACTTGGTGAAGCTGGTTATGAAGGCTAAAAAGGTGTCTTATTCGTGTATTTCCCAAAGACTGCTACAGGTGTTCCAACAGACTCCAACAGGTTGTATTACTAATAGTCCTACTGCTTGCTACAGTTCATCCAACTGATTCTCCTTCCTGGTCCTACCTACTTACTGTACCTACAAGTTGTCCAACTGACTCTCCTGATCCGACTGGTCTGACTGGTCCAACTGGTCCATCCTACTGTTACTGCTCTTGCTCCTGCTCCAGGTCCAATCGACTCTACTGGTCCTACTGCTACTGGTGGTCATCGAAGGCGGGCGATTGCATGTTACCTTTTCTCTTTATCACGTCCCTGTTAATGAGGTGAGTTAGTCAGTGAGGAGAAGGGGCCAATAGATTGCACCAAGCCGCCATCGACTCACTATTCATATGGTGAGGTATTTTATTGGGCCAAAGGGAGAGGAAAGAAGTAAGTGGCTGCTGGTCATTATTTATATATGTAATTACGCTTTAGCAAAGACAGAGCTCTGCCACAATATCCTCGATTATCGCGTGTCCACCCGCAATGAATTGACTTAATCGATCGCTGCCTCTTCCTTTCCTTAACGCGGAGCGGAAATAGTAAATAGAGGATAGAGCCGGGAAATCGATTGACTTGGAATAGGCCGCAATAGATAGTTAGAAGGGTGACGACAAGTGGCGCGTACACTACCGATAGCGATATAACCTTTATCCATACGGCAGCTACAGCTAGCTAGGCTTCTTCGTGCTTATTGATAGAGCGAGAGCGAAGCCCTCTCACTCAATAGCCATTGCCCGCCCAGGCCCGTTCAGCTTGAATTCCTAGAATCAAAAGGTTTTTTTCCATTCTCGATCTTCCCTTCCCTATAGTGGTTTATCGAGTCACCCCTAACTATATATAGATGAAGAGGTTAGTGATTCGACTGGCCCACTCTCATTTGATTCGGTTCAGTTAGACCTTCCTTGCAGCTAGCCCAAGCATCCCGCAATCAACCTTCCACTACTTTGCAGAGGAGGATTGAAGAGCTAGAAAAGTGAGGTGAGCTGAGGGAGATAGCCAAGGGAATAGGTGTTAGACTAGGTGTTGGAATAGGTACCTTTATTGTGAGATGAGACCGTTAGCTTCCCAGTTTCAACCCACTATTGGGCAGTTGTTTCCACCCATTGTTAGCCGTTTTCACCCACCTTTGGGCAGTTTTTTTATTTAAACCCCACCCACCCACTCACCTGTTTCCAACCCTGTATCCATTCCTTTTTCCTACTCAGCCATGTAGACTTTGATTTTCACACGCCATGTAGATTGTTATTTCAACACACTATGTGTAGTATCCTATATAGGATTTCTAGTTGATCTCCTCACCGTAGGGGCATATCTACTTCTCCAAATGCACCTGGGATTATTGATAAGGAACCATGTTGCGCGGTGTATCCATATCACCTAGAAGGCACTCTGTCTCAATATCCTTCCTCTCTGTTTCAAAACCCCACCTACCGCGGTGCATCCGGGTAACGAATTGCACTCTTTCTAAATCTCCAGTTACCCATATAATAAGAGTCGTTAGTAGATATCTATCGAATTGAGGGAAGAGAATAGTAGTCATTAAAAGACCACACGGGCTTGCTTGCTTGCCAAAGAAGGCCTGTGCTATCAAAGCTTTGCTTCCCTAGCAATGAAGGTCTAAGTGGAAATCTGTAATCTCTACCGCAGCTAGACTGAGAAAAGCAAAGGTCAATATCCTACCTACAGAGCATTCCTGGCTGAATTAATTGGTTGGCAACACTCAATAAACAAAGGTAGGGTGAAAGGCAAGTAGGCCTAAGGTCTTTGGTACCCAAGTCATATTATTTAAGCAAGTGTTTGTTGTCGAAGAACGCCCGTGCAATGCTAAAAGTAGATGCGAGTAAGCCGAGGAAAGTAAATAGACTGAAGTGCTTTGCCTACCTCCTGCATATTTTAAGGCAGTAGTTCCTTTCCTAAAGCCGTTCTGTTCTGACGATCCATCCCATGGTTCGGTTGTTCCTGTGCCAGCCCACTTACTTCAATTCATTGTGTAGGCAGATTAAAGTAAATAGACTGTTCAAAGTGCCAGCCCAAGCAAGCCCTCCCTCCCGTCCAATAACACTAAGTTAAGATTAAGTGAGCAAGTATCTAAAGGTTGGTTAAGATAACAGGTAGGTTGGTTGCTGTTGCACTGAAGTAATAAAGTAGGGTGGGTCCTCCCTAAAAGCAAGAAGGTCAGGTGGGAAAAGTCCCAATAAGTTGTTCCGGTCGATCCCAAAAGCTATGCCGGTTGGTCCGTGTCGATTTCCATGTTCAAATGATCGACTAAATATCGTATGTAATTCCACCATATGTTACTCTCTGATGAAGAGATAGATTGGGATAAAGAAAGATGGGTAGAGAATATGGGATATAAGAGGATGGTAGATAAGACGGAGATAATAAGATAAGAATATGGATCATAAGAAGGTTATGGGTTGGGAGTTAATAAGATGGGAGTTAAGAAGGAGATAAGAGGATGTGGGGTTAAGACGATGTACGATAAGAGGATTTGAGTTAAGAGGATGGGATAAAAGAATATGAGAAATCTTAAGACGGAAAGAAAATATCAGAATAAGATAAGACGGAGATAAGAGGATTTGAGTTAAGACGATGTACAATAAGAATATAGGAGTTTATGTTAGAGCGCTCAGTTGTGGAATCGTTGGATCGCTTCCGCACCTATTTATTCAGGAATTACAGCCAGAACCTTCAGCAGGCACGTCGTGAACTGCCTTATTATCTATCTATACAGACAGTTAGCACTTCAGCAGATATCGTTTCACTGCCTTATTTATTCACTAAAGTCAGAACTGATGAGACACGGCTGGATGATCGATTCAACGAGGATGCGTAAGCAGGCTCGACCATAAGCCCCCCCACCCAATAAGTAAATTGAACCTTTTAGTAGGTAGCTTACCTTGCTATCCATGCATGATTACTGGAGTACATGGCGGGGCGGCTGGATGGATGATTGATTAGCCGATAACTGCTCCCTTTGCTACTCAGATATCGTGGAACTCCCGGATGGCTTTGATTATGGTCCATCGGAGCAACCTCGTTGGATTGGATGGGCTTCAGACATAAGATATTAGGCCCAGGACAGCCAGCACTGCCAGGAAAAGCATTTGTTTATCACACTTGCCTTTATGAATCTTAGGAGGGAAGTACGAGGCATAACACTTTTGACTTACGCTTACGAGCATCCAAGACTTTACTTACTTACTGTGCCTTGCCTTATGAATTCTTCCGGGACATATCTTCTTCTGGGTATAATGATTAGTAATTAGATATATATCTTTGTATACGATATTCTGGTACGATCGATGAAAAGAGCTACGATCCCATACGATAAGAAAGCGTAATTACATATATAATGAATGATTGGATTCGAGAGCGTAATTACGTAAACCTCCGCCTCGATAAAATGGCCAATCTCGTAGGGATGCCTGCTGAAACCTCCGCCATTGAACCAAGAGTTTTTAAAGCATCAAAAATTTGTCAAGGGACAAGTCATAATATACTAATTTGTCAATTCTATCTCCTTACCTTAACATAATCATTACAGTATTAGTAGTTATATAGATGTCCCTGATAATTATAGTATGGCTTAAAGTCCTATTATTGAATGTGATTTACCTCCTAACTCTTCAATTGTATCCTTTGATGGTATAGAAAATAGTTAGGGGCAGGGGTAGGTATAGAGATCTCAAATGGGATAGATAGAACTAATCTTCTGTTTTTGACCTTTCAATTAGACTTTGATGGCTTATCAAAATGTTGTAGAATATGAAGCTTTAGTCCTTGGACTTTACACTACCTAGGACCTCAAGGCTTGTGAATTAAGCATCTATTCAAATTCCTAGTTATTGACTAAGTTAATGGCTCTTAAATTTCATCATATTATCATTCACTATCATAAGTGGATCTCTTTTTAGCCATTTATCCTTTGAGCAAATTACCCATATTATATATTTGGTTAATGACCATGCTAATGTTTTGATTTTGGTAGCTACTATAGGTTCATTCCCTCCTTCCATACATCTTTTGATTACCCTCGAGTATATCCATACAACTTCGTCACCTAATCAGAATTTCCACTCCATCTATTGACTGTCAAATGTTGACAATGGATGGCATTCACATGAATACAATCACGACACCTAGGATTGTCACATGCAAACTAGCAAATGAGAACAAACTCTTCTATTAAGACGTTATAAATACATTAAGCCATAAAGGAAACTAAGCTCTAATGAGCGGAACGTCTGGAATTGGGATTGACTTTTGGTTTACATAAGCGCTGAAGAATGTGTTTTCCATATTTGAATGTCCCAGATTCCGCCCCGGGCATGCGAGACTCCATGCGGGAAAGGGATGAGCGTGAGAACCTTTCCCTACCGATTCTGTTCTCGTGGGTTCTCCAGCTTCGGTACCGGGTGCCGCTATTGGTCCTGAGGATGACCCGGCGAGCAGCGAACTCTAGGGGACGACAATGAGTCCGTGGCTGCATATAAAGCTCAGTGCAGCGTCTTGGTTGGGGGAATGAGAAATCCCCAAGATCCCAGCTCACTGCAACGTCTACATGCTCGGTTGCGCACCGGAAAGCACCCCTTGGGGGCTTATATCTATATCTGGAGCAAGCTGAGGAGTACGGGGGGAGAGCGTAATCCTTCACGAGACCTCATCAGATCATGCAAGGCACATATGGGATGATCTAAGGCTCAGGTATCAAAGTCACTCCACAACTGGTTTAACGACCAGTCCCTCATCCAACCCAAGATACAGAGTTCAGTCCTAGGGATTTGAAACTTCTCGAGAAGGTTCGGAGAAAGGGAGACATCATACTTCGCAGCTGCACCACTTTGAATTCACTTAGTGCTTTTACTCGGTCAACTCAATCCGCATCTTAGGGTTCAAAGTCTTGACCTGGGATGGGAATGGGCTCTGTGCCTGGAGGATATCAAACCGGAGCTGCGGGCTATGACTCTCCAACTGGCTATGGCATCGGGACTGAGACTAAACTCGCTAAGCAATTCACACTGGTCCGGTCCTATCGAAATGGATTGGGATCTTTCAATGATAGGTGAACCATAACAGCGGGCTTTGACTCTCAAAAGAAGGGGTGCTAGTAATAGAACTGGAGGGTACACTACTATATGGCTATAAAGAAAGAATGGGATCCTGCCCCAGCCTCCTTTTAGACCCCCCCGCTATTGGCCTGCTTTCACCCCGTCAATATCTGGCTTTGGCAACTGTTGCTTGAACTCGGTAAACTAGTGAGTGACGCTCGCCAATAGGACCAATGCCTTTACCTGTCTTTTGGAATGTGTGGTGGAATGGTCCTTGACCTTGCTCCCTTATGTCTTGTGTGCACCCAGGAGCGTCATATGTGAGCCTTCCCTGCTTTTCCTGCTTGCCTTGATGCTACTTGCTCTTTATCTCGAACTTGATCTCAAAATGGAAATCAAACTATAAAGGGATATGCTTTTGCGGCCTTTTCCTACGCTCCGGTCTCTGGTGTCTTTACCCCTGCTGGCGGTGGTGCTACTCGATTTGCCTTTGCGTCTGCGGGGCCCACTGCTTCTGTCTTTCCTATTGGTGGTTCTGTGTCTTTATCTGGAAGGGATGCTGCTTAAACATGGACTGGGTCAACGATATAAAAAACCGGGCTGGTAAGGATGCTTATGGTGCAACTGGATAATCTGTCACTAGCACTGGGTAAACTTATCAAACTTGATCCACCTATGGTACTGGACTTGGAGCTCAATCAATTGGATCAACGGGTTAAACAACTGCTAGTGATGCTACTAATTGAATTGCGGAATCAACCTTGGTTACTACTTGCTCTGTTGCTGATTCATGGGCATCATTGACTAGCATGCGAACTATATATCTATATACTATACCTGCTTAATACTAGATCTGGAACTCCTGACTCTCCCCCTTTCACGCGGTTAACAGGTACTGAATACCTCTGCCTCTGTGGGATCAATTTATAGGTATGCTCTGTTCTGTATGCTACCTATCTTGCGGTATACTACTATATGAATCAACTCGATCAACTGCCTGTGCCTCAGGTGGATAAACTGGTGAAACTGGATATGGAATATAAAGAGCGGACTATGCCCATCGAACAGGAACTGCACCTAAAACAGACTATGCTACTTACTTGGTCCCTTCACTGTAAAGGTGAAAACGAATAAGCTTTTGCCTTTCACGTTAAGTAATCGCACCCTTATTTCCCCGGTCAAGTCATCGCCTTCCTTTATTGGGACTCAGTCTCTATCTTTTGGGCTCGGTTCCTCCGCAGGGTATACTTATATAATATAACTAGTGGTAAACTTGACGGACTGCAGCTTTCCAGTAATGTTGTCGTTTTGCATCCTAAGGGTCCCGCTTATCAAAAGGACGGTACTTAAAGAACAATTAGGTTATTGAAGTTTGATTTCCCAGTTTATTAGTACCAGGACAAGGCCAGTCTACTTCGGGATAAATTACCAGACCATTGCCAGGCTCCTGCTGTAGTATTGACCAGTATAATGGCAGCTTCGTTAGGTCAATATTCCATCCCCAGAGATCCAACTTGGGGCAGCAACCCTCGAAATGTGATTTATCCCACCCACCTGAATAAAGGTCCACTCGATTTGCTCCGACCATAGGGAGACGGAAGGGGATTTGCTACTACTAATTACTACTGACTCGCTACGTAACGTATTCCCCGGTATGGGTTCACTTATCATTGGTATGGGTTCACTGCCTACGTAACGTATTCCCCGACTAGCTACGTAACGTACTGTGCGTATGACTTTGAGGTGTCGGAGTGCTTGCCTACCTAGAGCTTGGGATAAGGTCGAAAGGGCTGGGCAAAATGTACGATCAGTAATGTACGATCAGCTGGGCTAGTGGGGGCTAGGAAGATACATACTTTCGGGTTGAAGAGGTGGGAAAGGTCATCTACCTGGCTGGTTTGTGGCTTCTCATGAAATATCGTTCGTTGCTTCTCATGAAATATCGCTTGATGTATCACTAAATATCTCAATCAATCTAGCTAGATTTACACGTTGAGGGTAGTAGTAGTTGTAGTAGTAGTTATAGGCGTATGTTTCATTAGCTTATTCTATAGCTGATTCTATTCAGTTTGTAGTGTATTTCAATGTTGACCATAACGCTAAAGGACATAGTTAGTTGCTCGTCCTTGCCAGCTATGTGGATTGAATAAGCCGATAGATGAAATGCCACGAGAATAGCCGATGCCACGAGAGACACAACCATTAGCTGATCCCTCACCCAAGACACAAGGGGGCTGGCTACAAGGGGCTGGCTTGCCGCTCCTCCATTCATAGATATGCCCTTGCCTTAGGATCCGCTTCAATGGAACCACCATTTTCATGCGTTTTCTCGCCACTTGACCCCTAAATAAGGTGTTGATCCGTTATAATTGACCTTTCCATCAATCATGGAATGGTTGTTTGTTTCCGCCCAACCATTTGAAGGACACACAATTACGTAAATAATCATTGCATTAGACGGACTAGGCGTAACGTATTGAAAGCCAAGTAAGTAAGGCGTAGCATATTGAAAGCTAGGCGTAACGGGCAGTTAATAAAAAGACCTTAGATCTTATATTATCCATTCATTATATATGAGCTTACAGGCTATATATAAGGTATCAACTGCTTCATGCTATTAAGGTAAGGTCACGCCAGGGAAGTTCGGCCTAGCGCCTCTGAAGTTCGGCCTAGCGCCAGGAAAGCCAGGCTAATTTTTTCACCTCGACAGGGAGGAGGGAATTATCAGAGGGCAGCGGAGGTGTTCTGCGAAGCCCGGGCCCGCTCTCCCCACCTTCAAGGACACACGAAAGACTCTTTCCTTTACGACTGGAAAGGAAGGACACACGCAGGAATCAGGGAAGGTCTAAAGATGCGGGAACCTCACGTTAGTGGCTCGACCAATCGATAGGTTGAGGCACGTCCCTTCCCTCTCTCAGGACCACTGGACTATTCGAAGCCTACCCTGAGAGTCATCAACTCGAGAGTCATCAAAGAGTCATCAACTCGCTCGGCTACCTTCCCAATTGTAGACATAACCCAAAGGAATAACCTCTTCTCTCATCCGAAGGAAACATATTCTCGAAAATTACCCTCAATCGATAAGGACAGAGTCCCATCCCTACCCACTCTAAGGTCAGGGAAGGAAGGTCCGGAGGGTCTTGCGCTTCCGAGTGCAAGGATTTTCTTGACTGACCCACCAATACTTTACCACCAATATCGACCAAGAACTTGAAAACCCACCAATCGAGCGTTAGCGAAACTACTTGACCAAGACCTTTTATTCACTTCCGCCACTTCCGCTTTTCACTTCTGCTTATCTGCTAATCCACTTCCGCTTCTCCGCCTATTTATCCGCTTTTCCGCCCCCCCCTAAAGCTTGAGCTGGGATCGCCTTATTTTATTCAGAACTTCCAGTCTGTTTTCCCACAGAATAGAAATAAGGGGGCCTAGTCTTCGGTTCAGCTCAGTTCAGCAAATCAGTTCAATTAAAGCTCCCAAAATAAGTGACACCCGATAAAGTAAATCTCCTTCGATGAAACCTTATAAGTTTTTAAGAGTTCATTAAGTATCCAGGCCTGCCTTAGCAAGACGAATTCATAAAACATCTCCTGGGAAACAAGCCTTAGCATGACGGTATGTTCCGCTTAGACACGACTGGTCCGCTACAAGTTAATCAGCCTGCTCTAAGGAGATTCGGCCTTAGCATATCTACCTATCTAGGGGTCTTCCCCCTTTAGGGCAAGTTCGTCCCGATAGGCAGTAGTAAATAATAAGTACCTAAAAAAAGAATAAGAAAACAGAGCCTTGAGGAATACCTTCGTACAGTGCGGTTTCTCACTCATATCTTTAGGTAGGAAAGGATAGAGATCAGTATAGGAGACGAGATTAGATAGGGCGATATAAACCAAAACATCAAATTAGGTAGAGTAGGTTACTTAGCAGTAGGGTCTTGCCTTAAGGTCTTTCTTTTCTTTCTTACTTTCTTAGTCCATAGAGTAAGTTCCATACTTGCCTTTAACGTATTTATAACCACCACCTCCTTCCTGTTAACGTCGAACTGTGCAACTTGGCATGCCCATGGGGAGGGTCTCGGCAACTGGTGGGGACTAAGAACCTCCTGGGACGGGGTATTGCAACTGGTGTTCACGTACACAATATCCTGGAGTAGCTCTATGTGCTCTTCTACGTTGTAGCTCGCTGTAGAGTAGGCCGGCCATAGATAGAGAGTGTAAGCTTTAGCCTTAGTATACTAGCCCATAGAGACTTCCGTATGGCATGGCTGCTATGGCTAGGTATCACGGCTAGTCCTCATTTGTAAGTATAAACCATGCCCATGTAAAACCAATATAACCAATATCAGATTGCCTCTCAGGAACAGGGGGAACTTCTATTCTCTGTCCTGATTAGTACTAGTGAAAGCTTTGATAACTTCTGGTTATACCGCTGTACTTTTCTGAAGCCTTTTACCTATTATCTCATTTTTCCCCATGCATGTGTCTTATCCATATCTAATCCCATGCAAGCTTACTCATCTCAAATGGACTTAATTGCGAAGCCTGATCCAACAACTAGTTATAATTAGCTGTAGTGCAACTCTGAGTCCCAATAGGATGGATGGCTAGGATTCATAGGATTTATGGCCTTGCCAGGTGGGAATGAATGGGGAATTGAGGGCCTCCCTAGTCTTGCTGCTTTTATTATTGCTGGCTGCTGGCCTAGCTGGTGGGATTAATTAGATCGCTGGCTATTGAGCTCGACCTGTAGGGAAGGAATGCATCTGGATCTCGAGAATAATAAATTCGAGAACATTCTCATATACGCAGGAGGAGGAGGAGTCTGCTTCCCGATACAAGAGCAAATCATAGCAAACCATATGCTTCAACAAACAAGAGCACCGATTGATGATTGATCGGATTTATTTACAACAGAAAGCCTAGTTGGGACAAGACAAGGCGGGACGGAAGGAAGAAGGATTGATCACTGGCTAGACCGTGACGCTAGGTAAATGATTACGTTAGGCTAGGTGATGAAATGTTACGCCGGCATAACACCCGCCATTAGAACAACAACAAGGGTTGTATATATTTTCAATCGCATTTAAGAGGCTTTTTCAAATTCGCGGACCAACCCCAGGGACGAAGTTATTGTCTTAGATTACTTATTGTTAGAGCTTTGCACAGGCGTTTGAAACCACTTGCCGGAGGAATCCTTCATGGGTAGACACTATTGATCTTCTTGTCGGGCCGGGCTTAACCCCCAGATACGCTTTTAGGAATTAAAACAGACAGCATTGCTAGGATGCGCTTTAAGGCTCGACCATGAGGACCCGGTAGGGGGCTCGACTGATAAGGCCGCCATCGATTTATCGCTCACCTTCCCTAAAAAGGTGAGGGATTTCTCGCTCATCCATCATATGGGTGAGGGATTTCTCGCTCATCCATCATATGGGTGAGGGATTTCTCGCTCATCCATCATATGGGTGAGGGATTTCTCGCTCATCCATCATATGGGTGAGGGATTTCTCGCTCATCCATCATATGGGTGAGGGCCGCCATCACCTTTCTATGCCTACTTGATAAAGACTTTATGTCGGATGGACAGCTCACTCTTCATTGCCTAGGAATAACTACAGCCAGACAATATTGGAAGGGAGAAAGGCGCCAGCAGGGTTGAGGGGAAGAAATGCATAATGACATATATAATGAGATCTATTTGTATACGATATTACGGGTACGATCGATGATTCGAGCTACGATCCCATACGACGCTAAAGCGTAATTACATATATAATAGATGCATTTCAGAATGACTTATCTATTTCATTACGCGATATTATATACGTAATTACGTATATAATTGCAGAGATCTCACCGACCAACCAAATAGTCTTTCATTTCATCCCAGGCGGGCACCATTGTAAGCCTCATGTTCAACACACGATTCCATTTGATGGCGTTGGTCGAGCCTGCTTGCGCATCGATTTTTTCATTCAAAAGAATATCTTGTGACCCTCAGCTAACGTGCAAGCAGTAGTCCGGAAGCAACCCTCAGCCGATCATTCCTGCTTTTCTGTTCTTTCCCCGCCATCTCATCGGTCAAAGGCTCCCTCCTCATGATACAAAACCATCTCATCGGTCAAAGGTGCAGCACTGTATCTGGTGCGTACAGATCTTCCGCACCTTTCCTTTCTCCTCAAGGATGGCATGCTCGTAACCTTCCTTATAGATAGATGCTCAGGTAACTTAGCTACGATAACCTGACCTGAACTACTTCCCCCCCTTCTCATTAATAGAAGCTAGGCGCTAGTCCCTTTTGGCATTGCCAATTGGTGCAACTCCAATTCCATTTACCTTAGACCTGCCTTAGAGATCATCTTGCTGCCGCCGGCTGATTGATCTATATCTTGCTCCCTTCGAACTGATCCCCCCCTCTCTCTTGATGATGCCCGTATTCTCTCTCTCTCGATGTCCGTCTTGCTAACTTCCGACGATGAACTATTGCCTTTAGCGCTAGACCGTGAAGCTAGACGAAACCACCCGAGGCTAGCACCCATCACACCCACAGTTCCCAACAGCGAGCCCACAGTGAAACTTAACAGCTATGTTCCCCACCCGTCGTATCACAGCGAACCCAAACAGCCCACACATCTACCCGCTGATCGAGATCTTGATTGATACCCGTCGATCTCTTCTTGTGAACTTCCGACGGAGAACTTGACACGGACAAATTGCTTGATGCCTGGCTATACACCCACCTTACGCTAGACAGACGGCACCACCCAACAATGATGCTTCGACCAACAGACCCGATCAACGGGCGAACCACCTTCGACTTTACGAACTGCCTTCATCGACACCTCATTGCCTTCATCGAACTGATTTATATCGACCTGACTGCCTGAGAGATCGATTGATACCTGTCCATATATCCATTTCGACCTGGAGACAATAACTTTACGGCGGGCTTGCCGCTGGCTAGATTGCGGCGGGCTTGACGAATTATGTGCCCGGGACGGGGTGGACAGAAGGATTTGCCCTTTGCGTCACACCTACCTGTGATCGATCTTACTGCCTGCCTGAGCCTAGAGCTAACTGTCCGCCAAGTAAGAAGGCACCCGCCCAATAAGTTCGCCCAGTAAGGAAGGACACCAACGGCCACCACTAAGCTACAACTAACCTAACCTATTACAGCTAATAACATCACATCAACATAGATTGACTAGAGCTTTTTTTATATACGTACATATACACCCCATTACAGTAGACCCGAGAGAGAAAGAACCCATCGTGAAACAGTGAAAACACCTAAAGTACACAGTGAACCTATCTGCTGATCCATACCACTTGCTCCTTGCCGAAGGTGGAGATCTTGCTATCCCTGGATATGATGAACTTGGTTTGCTTGCTTTCTCATTTCCCCCAGCGTGAGGTGCACCCATTCCAAGTACCCTTACCGACAGACGAGAGAAAAGAGAAGTCCACCCAGTCCGCGTAAGAAGGAACCTGCCCAGGAAGCTCTAACGCTTTACCCCGTGTAAACAGGACATACGCTTCGACCCTTCCCCCTTTAGGTTAGTTGGTTGGTTGGATCGCCACAGCTTGCCCCTGATGGTTCACGCTACAGAGCTTACAGAGCGAGCTGCACCTGACGGAACACTGTTCCTCCATGCTCACTTTGACGGAAGAACGGAACACAGTGACTCAGAGCTGATACTGACGGGAACACGATTACTCATCGACCTTGCCCCATGAGGGTGGAAACAGCGATACCGCTTGCCCCTTGAGCTTGGTTGGTTGGATTGCTACCTGCCCCCATGAGGTTTTAAGGATAGCTACCCCCATGAGGATGGAGCGATACCGCTCGAGATAGACACCCCGGAGCCGGAAGATAGAACCATAAGATAGAACCTCCCGCATAAACGAACGAGTGGAGAACGAGTGAGAGCTGCCGATAGCCAAGTGGATACACAATCAGGTCAGTTAGCCCGGGTGTGAGTCAGTCAGTCCGGGATCCGTGCACATATTCCGGGGTCAGGACGTCACCAATTATATGAAATATGCCATAGCCAATAGCACTTAGCTGTGTTGTGTTATATACGTAGATATACTGGGTTAGAGACTGACAATTTTTCTCAATAATATACCGTACTAGAGTACAGGCGCCCAGGCGCGTTAAAGGAAAGAAACATAGCTGGCAGGCAGGCAAGAAATTAGCTTTTAATTGATCAATTCTTCGATCGCGTAATTACGTATATAATGAAGCGTCATGAACAGGCATACCAGGTTAGGCGTCACACCTTACTTACGAGCATGCCAGACTACGGCATCCCACCTACGGGGCCGAACACGCCGCCCAAAGTCTTCCTACGGCGAGTCGGCATTCTTATACTACTTGGCTACGGAGCTTGAAACCTTCGACCGTTGATTGAGGGAAGGGAACCCACAGCTGGACCAAGCAAAGGGACGTAAAGCTGGCTGGCTTATTTGTTCACTCGTTCATTCATAGGCGGCAGGCTCTCAAGATTGGTTGGTTGATCGATCGATTCGCGTTCGAGTATGGTTATTATATGAGCATGTTGCGGCATGTTTTATGACGTTGTCTCAGGCTATACGTTGATTCAGAAGATGGTTTGTTTCCCCGCTACGATTCACCCGTGATGGTCTCATGGCGTTCTATCAGGCAGGCAGGGCACTTAAAGCAAGTCAGTCAGGCAGAAAGTCAGTCAGGCAGGGCACAACAAGTGATGAATCAGTTGATGGTTTCATGGCGTTCTATCCCGGTTTAACATGTTACTACGTTCAGTCAGTTAACTGGCACAACCCAAACCTACCATTTCACCCCTGCCCTATATAAGCTCTATATCAGCTCTACCTGAGGATTGGCTTTGGGATCGGATTGGCCCTGTTGGTCAATCATTGAACCGGTCTCAGATGCCATTTTCCGCCTAAGCCTATTGATGAAAGGCCAATAGCGAGTCGCCAGGCTGCCGCAAAGGTCAGGTGGCATCACAGCCCCACCATAAGCCTTCTATGAGCCCCATTAGCCCTCCAACCCTTAGGAGGTCGGGTAAGCCTATGGAGGTTGGGTTTAGGCCCTATTAGCCCACCATAAGCCCGCTTGACCCTTGCCTGATGCGGACAAGCGATTTCATTCTTTTTTTCGCATTTCATCAGAGACGAAAACATGGTTTGACCTAAGCAGTTAGGTGGTCTATTCGAGTGATTCGAGTGGTATATTCGTGAGGGCAAAGCATCTGCCTGTTTCCGCATTATCATAGCCTGTATCTGCCTGTATCTGCATTCACCGTTCATAGGCATTCACCGTTCATAGGCATTACCCGTAGGCATTCACTGTGCATAACCTTGCCTTACCTTTCGCCGGCGCAGGACCCGAAGAATTGACCTACCTACCTTTCAGGACCATCCGTGAAATCCTATAGATATTAGATAGTTCTATCGATGAGATAGATAGAAAAAGAAATATTAGTGGCGAAGAGAGGCATCGGGCCATGTGTCGATGTGATGTTCAACAATGTGAAAACCAAGTCTGGGCATCTCCTCATTCTCTGTCTCTGCACGAATCCATCTCCTCCATCATTCTCTAAACAGATTGGGTCGGAAACACAATACCTCTACTCATTCTATTTACTGGTCAGGTCGGGTTGGCATGCTATACACGGGTCAGGTCGAGGCTAGCTAGGTGCTTATCCATATACAAATGACAGACACAGAGAGGGGCCAGCCAGGTAGGTGCTTATTTGGTTCGCCAAGCCGTTTAGGGGCGGGCTTCTACGTGCAGGAGGTGATGGTCCCGATCCTCATTCTCTATACCTACTCAGCTGCAGTGAGGGAAAACGTTTTGGAGAACAGTCATGAAGGTGCTGGTCCCGATCCTCATTCCAACCGACCGATAGTGAGCCTTCGAATCCCTTTCCGATCCAGAAAGATAGTGATTCAAGCCCTCACCTACCACTCTCACACACCTGGTCCATCCAGCATAGTTCTTCTTGCCCTCACGCCCTCACCCACCGACCTCACCTACCGACCTCACACACCGGGTCCATCCAGATAGTTCTTGTTCACCTACCCGGGACAGAAAGGGGATCTTAACTACGAGATGGAGGTGGATATTAATTAGGGTCAAAGTTGGGGTGAAAGTCCGAGAAGTAGCAGTGGGAAGGAGCAGTTTCATTATCTCTCACGTCTTGCCTTCCCGTGTTCTTGCCCGGACCGTTCTTGCCTTACCGTGTCAGTTCTCCCTTAGCGTTCCATCCAGATTCCCCCCGAGCCACCGCTCCATACGAATAACGAAAACAGAGCCGTGGATCTTCTCGTGTTCGGCGCGTACGTAAATACATACCCGAGATAGAGATGGAAGGACCCCATACCCCAGAAAGGTACCTTGTGCAACGAATGAGAGCGGTTGGTTTCTTTATTTTCAAAGTGACATTGACTTTCAGAATAATTGCGTTTTGCTTGGAACCTATGCCCTACCTATGACCGAACACCTTCCTTAATACCCCCTTGCCTGCCTACCCTCTCCATCCGAACGAAGTCAGTGAAACGGGCACAGGAAGGTGCGAAGCCGCCAGAGAAGAAATAGGAGGGGCAAGGACCCGGAGGGGCTTGCGCTTCCTAGTGCAAGGAATTAATTAGAAGTGTGAAACCTGTTTCCATCCCCCCCATGCCCAGGAGGTCGCGGTTCTCCTTGTGCATTACCCGTTCTAGAGACACCGTGAAAAGTTCGACGTGCACAGGAATGAGGCGGTTATATATTTGTTACCTTTTATTGATAACACGTGCCCAGTCAGTGAGTGAGTGTCAGGTTAGTCAGTTAGGTTAGCCGGAAGAGATGGACCTGCCCCTGAAGAAGCGAGACACGCCCCGTAAAGAGGAGCTTTAAGGCATGTAAGGTTGTATTCGTCTGGATCTGCTGTTGGCTCTACCCATGCCACCTTTGGTTCCTGAATTTACCCACACTCTCTATCATCTTTAGACGCCCACTTTTGTTAGTCAATTTACCACCTTCTAAGGGCCGGGTTAATAGAGAGGTCCGGAGGGCCCTATATTCTTTAGGGGTCACTCACTATTCATATGGTGAGGGATTTCTTGCTCACCTTCCCTCAAAAGGTGAGGCCCGGTAGGCCCGGTAGGGGCTCACTATTCATATGGTGAGGGTGAGCTTGCCGAACTCTCGACTAAAGGCCCGATTTCTCGCTCACCTTCCCTCAAAAGGTGAGGCCCGGTAGGCCCGGTAGGGGCTCACTATTCATATGGTGAGGGTGAGCCTGCCGAACTCTCGACTAAAGGCCGCCATCGAAATATGTGAAAACCTCCGCCTCCTCTCCTTATCAGTCGAGTCACTAACGTACCTCTCCCGCTGGTCGAGCGTGCTCCGCATCCTCTCCTTAGATTGAGAGCAATTAAAGGCATCCTCTCCTTAACAGTCGAGCCCCTCCGGTCCTCAAATGGCAAGAATAGGCCCGGTAGGGACTCACTATTCATATGGTGAGGAGAGAAAGATGTGAAAACCTCCGCCAAGGATGCGTAAGCAGGCTCGACTGATAAGGAGAGGTACGTTAGTGACTTTTTAGTTACTTATTTGAGAGGGGCCACCCAATAAGTCAAATTGAAACGACCAACGGTAACAGATTAGCACCGGTCACTTAGACAGAGGAGCGAGTTACGAAATAAGGTACGAAATATCGACCATCCATCCAACCATACCAGCAAGCCATACCAGCCGTACCACGCTTTCAATGGGGAAATTCATGAAAGATCCATCCAACTCGAGGCCAGCGTTACCTATTGTCAATGTCAATGACTAAAAGTGATGCACCATATATAATATACTTCGATCTCACCCCTAGTACGAACACGAATAAATGAACCAATTGTGAGGGTCAGATTGCATTCCTTTTTCTATTGACTGAGTTGATCAAAAGTATAAGAAGAAGCGTTCGTTAAGCAGGCCAGGCAGCATTCTCTTTCTCTCTCTCTTTTACTGAACTAACCCGATATCAAACGTGATAGGCCGGCCTACTTGCCTAAACTTAGGGTGACCTATAGAAGTTCCCCTTTCAAAGAGATCGTGTAACTGGCAGATGGACTGGGTATTCTGGACCATCATAAGCGGACAGGCTTCATACTGCTGGGAGAACCTTTGTGTGACACTTGGCATGAATCTTAGGCCCTACTTGGACTCATGAAGCGCTTAGTAGGTATCACTAATTCACCTCTTATCAGCATCAGTAGGCCGGGCTCACCCTCCGTAATACTTGAGCTTAGCTTGAGACCTTGCTTCACCCTGGTACCAATCATTTATAATCACAAGCTCCTAGTCTTTCCCACCTGCAAGAACTATAACTGTAGCCCTATACCATGGATGCACTTAGCCAGTCGGGAATGCTATGATCCACCTTAGAAGCACCGGATGGGATGGATGGCTTTATCCCTTACCTTAGAGTGGGATGGACAAGATCTCTTCGATATTCGCTATTGATGGATTCCCCCAAAGCCTGACCCACCTCCGGACTATTTGTGGGGATGGATACGGACGGTAGTGGGGATTGGTAGGACGTTTTGTGGGGCTGGCCTAGCTCCTGAGCCTGCCCAATTGACTTCTCTTATATAGAAAGGGGAATCTCTCGATTTACTTATAGGAAGGGGTGGATGGGAAAGGAAAGAACGGCCAAGGAAAGAAAAGAATGGTTGGCAATTGACTTAGATAGAAAGGCTATCTATATTGACTTACTTATAGGGATGGATAGGGGAATCTCTTTATTGCACTCATCTTTTCGCAATGTGTCTGGAATTCCCCGCATGGAAGTAGAAGAATTGGAAGATTACTGCTTCTTTAGCAGTTCGAAACCAAGTCAAAACGATGGAATTGGAGAACAACTACACTTCCTATCCTCGGGCGCAGATCTCGTGGTAGGATCTAGATATGGATATGGAAATTCCTCGCAATTATTAGATAGAATGGGCTCACGAACAACGAGGGCGAAACGGGTAACTAGATTCCCTTAAATAATGGTTTTCCGGTTCAGAGATAGAGGGATCACGGGCGGTATTTATCCAGTTCCTCGAGCCATCATCTCGTGGTGCCGCCCCCTTACTCTCTCAACAATGCCCGCCCGGGCAATCATTCAGTACAATGGACATTTGACCCACTGGGAGCCAGCCAATGGAACAAACCCTCGAAGAATGGCAATCAATGTATCACCCCGAGATATAGGGAGAAAGGCAACTGAACTTGCTTGCGTGCGGGGTGGCGGGATCTATCATCGGTAAACTAACGTGTGACAAGCGTTTCTCTCTTCCGGCAAAGGTATATCTCTGCTGCAAAGGAAGACATTGATCCTGCGCCCGCAAACGCACTTTTGATTTCGCATGCAAAGGAGGCATTTTCTATGCCTGCAAAGGCACTGTTCCTTCCCGGCCTACAGCGATTCCTCCTGAGTAGACTGTTCTTGATTCTATTTATATCATGATGATCCGTGTCGGGGCTAAGCGTTTTATCATTCATTATGGGCATTAAGTAAGTCAAATTGAGGCGAAGTGGGTATGCCGTGTTGACTGTGGATGCGCTTTGTTCGGACGGGCTGCTATGTAGGTATAGATTTTATGGCGCTTGATTCTTTCATTCATGATCGATACGGAGTAGGTTGTTCCACTATATATTATCTGCATTGGGCGGGCGACTTGGTAGGCATAGACTTGATGGTGGTGCTATATCTATATCTATATCTATATCTAGACATCGATGATTTATTGGGGCCTTGGAGGAAACGTAATGGTTGACCAAGCCAACCACCAATGATGCTTAGCGAATATTTATTGTAGGATGCGCTTTGTACGGGCTCTGACCGACTCTTTCTGGCTGGGATGGCTAGCTGGGGTGGATAATTTAAGTAACAAAGGGTGGGGTTGCGAGAATGATTAATTGACCATATACAGCTTATTATCTGGCAGATGCAGTTATCTACGTAATAAGATGGATGGATAGGATGGATGATAAGGTAGCCTGCCCTATCAATATGGGAAATTCTGTAATCAAGGGTGCGTAAGCATGCTCGACTAACAGGAGAGGGTGCCCCCGGCAGGGTGAGGTACGTTAAGTGACTCGACTTATGCTAGTTACTTATTTGAGAGGGGCACCCAATAAGTAAATTGAAACTTTAGAGAAATCCCTTGCCTTAGGAAGAATTATTGCTACCACGTATTACCTTCTGGTCCGGCCGAGCCTTATCGATACGATTCAGGAAGCCCCTACTGCTTCAGACGAAGAGCCTTTACCTTTTAGGACCTGCCACCCACCTGCATAGTGAACTGCCTTAAGACCTGGACCTGCCTTCTACCTAGGTACCACTTTCAGGAATCTTAGGAGGGACTGCTATGAAAAACCCTTCTCTTATCAGGAACGAACGGATGGATTGATCCCTTACCCCCTTATTCATCCCTTGCCTAACACCTTTATCCACTGCACACCCCTACACATTCGCTTTGTTACCTTCTATATACGTCATAATATGTCATATTCTTCTCTATTATTATAGTTTCTTGTTTGACTTACAGCCCGGGCTATCACCCGGATACCGTACAGTCGTTGATGGAGGGAGGGAGGACCTGAGAAAGCTGGATGATTTTTATACCGGTCAGTTGTTCAATTATCTGAACTTAGAGCATTCAATGCACGGGCCTTTTCATACACTTGCTGGAGGTATGAAATGTGGGTAGACACTCTTGCTATTCACCTTTATCCTACCTTCCCTTGTTACCAAACAACCTCTTTACCCACCAGAATACCTAGAACTGTTCTACCTATACACGAGCTTAATTCATCGCTTAGTGGGTGGGTACTGCTGCTTCGCACCTTCTCTTTCGGGCCGGGATGAGCCCAAATACGATTGATTCATTAAGACAGCCAGCCTTGCACTTGCCTTCCCATAGATAAACAGACCTTTTCGCCTTCCAGACAGCATTCACAGACCTGCCATCACACTTGCTGATAGATAGATATGCCGGGTACCCCTATTACCTTGGATTTCAGAGCCTTGCCGATACAATTCCGGATTACCTACTGCTTCAGACGGAGAGCAGCCTTTACCTTACTTTTAGGACTTCCTATAACACCCTTCGTACCCACCCACCTTAAGACCTATGTGCCCGATACCTATTGCTCCATGAATGGCTTATCAGGTACAGCTATATACTTCTACGGGATGGCATGGCATTAGACTACCTTGACTTCAGTCCAAACCACCTACCCACCCGAACAACTAGACCTTATTAGCCCGGATCGACTTCCTTAATTCATGCTGCTTAGGAGGTACAGCTATAGATAGACCCGGGATCTCGGATGAAACTACCGGCTATACCTTTACTGAATGAACTGTTATAACCTCTTGCTTTAGCCAGCCAGTCAGAACGCTACGAGAAGGGACAAGCCAGCCTGACAGAAAGCCTGTTCAGTGAGCGGGCAAATCTTTTCAGTGAGTGCTTGAGTGATCAGACCTTCTATGAGACATGTCAGAAATGACATATATAATAGATCTTTTCTGAAACCACTACGTAATTGATCTTATATATGTTAACATCTATTTTCATTGATGTTATGGGAAGGTGAAGAAAGGCTTCTGGCGGCGAGAGGCTAAAGGAACGTAGTCGCTTGTCCGCACCGGGCAAGGACCGGTAGGGGCTTGCTTGACGCTAGGAAAGCAAGGACCCGTTAGGGGGCTCACTATTCATATGGTGAGGGTGAGCCTGCCGAACTCTCGACCAACGCTAGTTACTTATTTGAGAGGGGCACCAAATAAGTCAATTTCAATTTCTTGCTTGCTTGACGTTAGGAAAGCAAGGTGCGAAGCCGCTTGTCCCTCCGGGGGCAAGGTAATTTATTGCTTGTCCGCACCGGGCAAGGACCGGTAGGGGCTTGCTTGACGTTAGGAAAGCAAGGTGCGAAGCCGCCAGAGAAGAAATAGGAAGGGCAAGGTGCGAAGCCGCCAGAGAAGAAATAGGAAGGGCAAGGTGCGAAGCCGCTTGTCCCTCCGGGGGGCAAGGTAATTTATTGCTTGTCCGCACCGGGCAAGGACCGGCAGGGGCTTGCTTGACATTAGGAAAGCAAGGACCCGTTAGGGGGCTCACTATTCATATGGTGAGGGTGAGCCTGCCGAACTCTCGACCACCGCTAGTTACTTATTTGAGAGGGGCACCCAATAAGTAAAATGAAACTTTAGTTGCTCTTTGGTTACTTATTTGAGAGGGGGCACCCAATAAGCAAACCCAAACCGGCAGGGGCCCTTTTTTTTACTTATTTGAGAGGGCCCACCCAATAAGTAAAATGAATTTATTGCTTGCTTGACGTTAGGAAAGCAAGGAACGTAGTCGCTTGTCCGCACCGGGCAAGGAACAACGTCGCTTGCTTGACGTTAGGAAAGCAAGGACCCGAAGGGGCTTGCGCTTCCTAGTGCAAGGTGAGAGGCCCTTTGTGAAAGGCTTCTGGTGAAAGGCAAAAGTTGAAGGCAGGTGCGGCTGGAATCCCGAGATGTATCCATCCATGTATCCATATTTCTCAATTAAGGCGGACGAGCAATAAATCCCTCGACCCTCCTCCTTCCAACCGTTTAGGGTTGGCCCTTTTCGTCTCTTTTCCTTGGTCTTGCCACTCTCGATTCTTTCCTCTATTCCAGCCCAGAGAATCAATCTATCCTTCTTGCTGCTGCCCCGTAGAGCTGGTGTGGGGCTTTGCATGCTGTACCAAGACCTCTGGAAGCTTTCTTTATATATAGGGAATACAGCTAGGCGAGATAGGCGATACAGCTAGGCAAGATAGGCAAGCGCTATTCATTTACTGACTTGGAAGGGAGGGTAATATCTATTCTTTTCTTACTGACTTGGCTATGCGAACACAAGGAGAAGGCATGTAACGTATTAATATATAAGGGAGCCTGCCCTCCTAATAAGATATCTGCCTGCCTAATAAGATATAAGGACCCCTAGCCTAAGACCCCCAAGACCCCTATTGAACTAGAAAACTATAATAAGGAGGGGGATTGTTCAGTTAAGCACCCCGGTAGGAGGAACTGTCCGGGCTGGTTGAACAATACAAATCTTTTCTGTCCGGTGAGAGGGTAGAAGCCGTAGCTCCGGGGTGAAGGCTATTAGTTCTCCCTGGGGGTGTGGGATGGAGAGTAGAGAATCTGGCCCCTACTATTGGTTAGGGCGACGAGCTGAGCTTCCATCCTTGTTATCGCGTAAGTGCGACGAGCTTCAATGTTGGGAGGCAGGGACCATAGTAGCTAGAGAAGCAGGAAGGTCAAGGTGCCCGGAGAGACAGAAGTTTGCCCGGAGAGACAGAAGTGAACAAATTGATTTCCGCCCCCGGAAGGTAATAGAATTTCTAATCGCCTTAGCTTTCATGGACCAAACGAAATAGTTTTTGAGAAATCAAAGTTGGGTTGGAGTCTCTCTCTGCTGGAGTCTCTGCGTCTGTCCCAGCAGCTGGACCATAAAAAGTTTTGATTGGCCGGAAGGAACTAGCCGGTTGACTCAACGATTGTTCTTTCTTTCCTGTCCCGGGAGGCCGGGAAGTATATTAGTTGTTAAGGACCCCCGGTTGGATAGTATAGAATCTGTGAAGGCCATCCGAGGATAGCTCATCCAGCCGTCCAGAAGTAGGCCTGAACTGAACACCTTCGGTTAACCCCACTACCTAACTTTCAATTGATGTTCATTACCTTGGCCTATTCAATACCGGATAACGCTAACACCGGAAGGCCAGACGAGTTGCTAGTCGATGCCGGAAGGTGTTAACTCAACCGGAAGGAAGAGGCTTGGGCTCCAACTGGTGCTATTGATGCATTGCCCTCATCCATTTTTGTTCCATCCGAGGGTGTATTAGCTGGCCATCCAGAGAACAAGGATGGAAGCTCGTCGAATACCCTCTAGTCATTTATTAGATCCCGGTAGTTAGATTGTTCTCGCCCGGTAGTTAGATCCCGGTAGTTAGTCTCAACCGGAGGACCCAGGAAGGAATTTGATTCTTTCCCTACCCTCTCTGACCATCCTAAGTTTGATACTGTGGGTTAACCCGCCCGATGGTCCTCTCTGTATTGGCTGGGACCCTCCCTTAACGAGGAGCTACCCTAAACCGGGGGTGGAGAAGGCCCAGGGAATCATAGCCCATCCTTCAGCATTGTTGGGGGCATCCATCCTTTGAATAATCCATCCATGAGGCAACGGGTGAGTGAGGTACCTATAGTTGTTGAGGTGGGAATGAAGGCTGCTATGTTGCCTACCCTACACCCCCGGTGTTCAGTTCAGGTAAGCTATAACTAGCTGGGTTCAGACTCGATGGGAGCATCCAAATAAGGTAGCTCGAGCTATCCATCCAAATTAGTTTGGCGGGGGTGAAGACAAGCCGGTTGGATTGTTCGGAAGAGGCGCTCCTACTAATAGTTCTATTGCAATGTAACTCCCATCCAAAAGCTGGTCGGATCGATGGAAAAAAACCAACTGTGGGTGGGGGAGGGTAGTTGAGGCATCCCAGCAGTTCAAGATGGAACTCAGTATCAATTTGTGAAACTGAATCAACGGCTTGGGTGATTTCCCCTTAGCTTGTTTGGCGCCTTGCTTGGGTGAGTCGCGTAGCCTATGATTTGTTTGGCGCTGAGCTTCTATTGGGGTGGGAAATTCCCTAATGAAAGGTGGCGTTGCCCCAAGGAAAGTGCCTGACCTTCCCGATCGATAAGCCAACATTCACTTTGGTAGCTGACATCGATTCGCCGACACGATTCGCCGATCGCCGATCTCTGCCCCTTAAGAAAATAGGCCTTATCGCCGAAGGTGCCGTAAGGCCGCTTGACCGTAAGGATGCGTAAGCATGCTCGACTGTTAAGGAGAGGATGCGAAGCATGGCTCGACCAACCTTTAGTTACTTATTTGAGAGGGGCCACCCAATAAGCATCAAGGGCCCTCTCCTTGACAGTCGAGTGTACTAACGCACCCTCACCATCGGAATAGTGAGTGACCCCTCACCATATGAATAGTGAGTGGCTCCGCCCCTCTCCTCTCCTTATCAGTCGAGCCCCCTCTCCTCTCCTTATCAGTCGAGCCCCCTAAAGGGTCCTTATTAGTCGAGCGTGCTTACGCACCCTAAAGGGTCCTTGACAGTCGAGCCCCTACCGGTCCTCACCATCGGAATGGTGAGCCCCTACCGGTCCTCTCCTCTCCTTATCAGTCGAGCCCCCTAAAGGGTCCTTGACAGTCGAGCCCCTACCGGTCCTCACCATATGAATAGTGAGTGGCTCCGCCCCTCTCCCCTCCTCTCAAATAAGTAACCAAAGGCAGTCGAGTGTGCTTACGCACCCTCACCATCGGAATAGTGAGTGGCTCCGCCCCTAAGAAGTAAGGGCCCTTGCCCCTCCTATTTCTTCTCTGGCGGCTTCGCACCTTGCTCAGGCCTTGCCTTGTAGGGTGGCCTCACTTTGAAGGGGGCGAAGGCCGACCAAATGATAGACCAAATGAGAAGGGGAGAAAGCTCAGGCCCCCTGATATATTGAAAAGGGAGCAATAGATGCCAGGCCTGAGATATCGACCGACTTGAACCTTGATATACTCTTGGGACTTCCAGCCTGGTATGATCAATTGTTCCATTGGCTCTTGCTCGAAAAACCTACTCTTATATATGTCATTTCGACCAGTGATTCCAGTCATGAATTATATACGTAATTACGTCATTCATTGGTGACTTCGAGACCAGAGATAGTGACATTCATTATATATGTCATTATGCCATCGCCGGATGAATGAGGGAGAAGCATATATGGGTATATGTCATTACGCTTTAAGGCTCAACCATATGCCCCACCACCCCATAAGCATCAAGGACCGGCAGGGGCTCGACTGTTAGCCCCCCCACCCAATAAGTAAAATGAAAACTTGCATCCTCTTTGTTCGCGGGGATAATCACTTCAAATATACAGCATCCTTGCGCCCGCCTCCGGACTATTTGTGGGGGTGGATAGGGGAATCTCTTTCCGGAGGGATGGGGGGCGTGGAGAAGTAAGAACAGAATAACCTACCTCGGTATAAGCATCTTTTTTACCATCATAGTGGGGAAGGAAGCATTTGCCCCTGTTGCCTTTTAGCCATATAAAAGGGCATACCATAGAAAGAAAGCATGGATAAAAGAGACTTAGGACGTAGGGAGCACACATCGAACTAATACTGAGTCAAATAGAAAGTAGGATCTGGGCGAGACGATGACTCTCAAACAGGAATTGAATAAGTGAAGACGACAGGGATGGGGGAAAAGGTAACAGGAAAAAGACCAGTTCCCTACCTATGTTATTATTATCCATCCCGAAGTGGGGCCATTTCCTACAGGATATATAAGTCTCAAGGGTAGGAACAGTACTATCACCATCCGAGCCAGTCCCGGATTGAAAGCCCTTGCCCTGTACCTATAAGTTCAAGTAACAGATCTGGTTGCCCTGGTCCCATAGCCCGCTACTTCCCTTTGTACGGCTCCAGATTCACCACCATCACTTACAGCATATCCAGGCGCAGATAAAGATCCATATGCATATCCTACAAGGACATATCCTGTCCCGGTTCCAGGTGTGGTTGAAGTTCGATTGCCAGTTTGAGATCCTCTCGTTTAAGAGGCAAAGCTACCATCGGCAGAGGTCAAAGTAAAGGCATAACCCCTAATAAGTAGAGTATATATGGTGGTAAAAATATGTAATGGTCAAATGCTTTCACTCGACCATTAACGGAACCTGGAACGGATTGTTCTAAGGATGCTTCAACGGGTTATGAAACGGGCTATGGTCTTGGAATCAAGCGAAGGGAAGCCTTTGTCCCTACGGGGGAACCCCTTGCTTTCCTAACGTCAAGCAAGCCCCTGCCGGTCCTTGCCCCGTAGACCTTTGCCTTTGGTACCGAAGGCAGCAGCAAGAACAGAGGTCAAGAAAGCATAAACAGAGGCGGTTGCGAAAGCAGATCCAAATATTGTTCGAACGGATCCATTTGCAGTTCCAGCTCCTTGGCCAGTGAGAACCCTTTTTCCAGCATAAGCTAGAGCTCCTCCTAGAAGTGGTGGTGTTCTGCCATTGCCTGTACTTTATAGGAGCTATCTTTAACAACTCCCCAAACGTATCCATCAGCGTATACCAAACATACGTCAGTCAGTCTCATCTTGCCATCCATCACCACCTGCCATTCTGCCCCGATCAAACCCAGGGCCCACCCGTACAAATAACACACGTCCATGGTAAGTCAAAGGCCCAGTTCCTATCTATCGGGAAGTAAAAACCACCCGCCTAATAACCATAAGAGGTGGCTACAGAGGCCGAAGCTAGAGAGGTTGCATATCCAGTTTACCGAGTGAAGGCATAAGGAGGGGCGGGGCGGTTAACCCACCACCGCAGAGACAGGGACAGATACAGAGGTAGGAGCGGATTCACCTAAAATTGCTTAAAGGAGGTTGCATATCCAGTTTACCGAGTGAAGGCATAAGGAGGGGCGGGGCGGTTAACCCACCACCGCAGAGACAGGGACAGATACAGAGGTAGGAGCGGATTCACCTAAAATTGCTTAAACCTGGTAAACGACGAATTCTCGGTCTATCCTATACCTGTAGTGTGCGTGCTCATGATCACGCCTGCAGCTTCTGCCTCTCCATATGCTTCAATTGATGTTTGGGCTGGGCCAACTACTGAGTAAACCGGTTATGAAACTGGATCATCCGTAGAGGGATCTGGATCTTTACGAGGTGGTGGCCTTAGAACTGAACCTTAAGTAGGTAGGTCCATCCGTATATGCATATGGCCTTGGAATGGGATAAACTCCAATTGGTTATTCGACTGGAAATGGAACCTCCAACTCCGCCTTTGCTCCCTTTACGAGATCCACTGATTCTAGTTCAATGGATTATTAGTAAACCGCAGCTTCAACGAGTTGAAAAAGATCAATCGCTTCCGAGTAAACTAAGTCCATGGGCTCTCCAACAGGTTATGCATCTTGATATCTAACAGGGGAACGAATTGCCTATGCCTATTCTGCCTTTGCCCCCGCTACTGGGTCTTCAATTGATGGATCAACCGAAGAAACTGGGTAAAGTCCATAAACTCGGGCAACTGAATCTACATATGGATCTTAGTAAACAAGAGAAACTGCGAGTGGTGCTGCTTCAACGGGTTATGAATCCACCCCGGCCATGCTTGTCTTTGCCTCTGATGCTAGTGGTGGTTTTTTACCAATGGGTTAATCTGAAACTACCGGGACTGGTTCTCGATCGCTATACTTAACTGGATCAATGACTGGAACTGGACAAGGTGATGCTGGTGGATCTGCTACTGGGTCATCCTATGCTTCTGGATAAACAAGTGGATCGGCCTCTCGAACGGGCTCTGCCTTTGTCTCCATCTCTTCCTTCGCCTTCACTGCTTCTTTCTCCGTTGCCTATGTCTTCGCCTTTGCTCCCTTTGCTGCTGGTGATGGTTCGCCCCGGTAAACAAGCGTGGGATCAGGATATGAAACTACTGGGATTGGATCAAGATCAACTTTTACGTAGCGAGCTGGCATTAGTCAAGGCGTACTCGCATTAATCTTATTCTCATACTCCTTCTTCTTATTCTTGCTGTTTTCTGGCTTAGCCTTGTCCCTGGTTCCGCTTTGGGTAAGATTGTCAAACTGCCCCTGGAGTTATTGAGTCCTCAATCTCTGGAAGCTATTAGAGACGTATTGGGTGAGTACGTCTGTATTAGTGATGCCACCAGGGCCAAGGCGGCCACTACATTTGCTCGCCTCTGCATATGCGAAGATATAAGTAAAGGGATTCCCAATCAAATAGTCCTGAGATATGGCGACCGTTGTTGGACTTAGATTGTGGATTATGAGCATATTGTCTTTCAGTGTAGGGTCTTCTTTTCACATGGGCACCTGTCGGCTTCCTATCCAAAAGCAAAGGGCCTAAAGCAATCAAATTGGCGTAACAAAGTGAAAATATACCCAGAAAACCTTCAGAGTCTTTCCAATAGAATTAGGCGTGACCAATGGTTGCCCGCCCCGATTCAATGCTATGTAAGCCCACCTGCCTACTCAAAGGACAGCACGGATAGTGAAATGCGCTACCCCTGGTTGGGCAAGGCAATCTACGAGATAGACCCTATAGATATGATAGCATTACGTTGTTTCACCTGGGTCTTAGGTTCTCTATTACGCCCTGTTCCTGCAACACGAATAGACCTAACTTTGCTTATTACTATAATGGTCTAAATGATCCTGCTACTCGAATTGGTGCTACTTAAACCCCAGATACTAGTGATGAATTTAGACAGCCAGCATTCATTGCCAGGATATGCCAAAACAGCATTGCTAGGAAAGGAAAGGCACTTTAGATGCTTACTTGCTTTACCTTTTGTTTATCTACTCTACCAACCCTGTTCTCTTTACCAACCTTGCATAGGCAGGCTCACTGACCTGAACTTTGAGCATTGTATGCGCTTCCAAACCACCACTTGCTTGAGCAATGCTTTGTGGGTACAGCAAGCACTTAGAACCTTGACTATTTCTCTTTCTATGCCTACTTTATTACTTTCTGTTGCACAGGAACCACGTGATTAATCAAGTAGGCTTCAAAAGTACGAAAATTGAAGTGCCTACCTCCCGTGAACAACGGCTTCTAAGTGAACGGCTTCTTTGATTCTTTGAACGGCTTCTATGTGCAGTGAACAGCACGGCGGGACTAGGTGCAACACAGATAGAAGAGGAGACCTGGCAGGGTCTAGATGTTAGAATACGAGTTACCAAGAGACAAGGACGCTGGCGCTCTATTAACGGAACAATGAAAATAGGCACGCTGGCGCTATGAAATAGTTGTTGGATTATACCTTCTCTCTTTATTATACGGAAATACTGCCACAAAAAAAGAAAGACAGGCACCCTTAACTAAATAAGTAGGGGGCGAAATAATGGATTATATCATATATAATGGCGATGGTGCGAAATAGACACAAAGGTATAGCTGTGGAAAATAGATATTGCTTTGGAGATCTCCCTCAATTTCATCTAATGCCTTATATATGAGATTACACCATAATGCGCCATGCGCTTGTACTTTCATTACTGTATTTTATACGCTATTAAGAAGTATAATCACTAGTAAGTGTATGAACTAAGCTATGTGTGTCTTCATGTGGGGCTATGTGTGTCTGGTAGGGTGGTGCTATGTAGCGATGTAGAGGTCTAGGTGTAGAGCCCTTGCGTCTAGGTCGAGGTATGGCTGCTATGACGGGAAATGACCAGCTATGTATGTCTGGCGAATGATTTTGAATGGTGCAACGTATGTAATTGCATGATAATTCCCTCCATCCATCCCTCCATACGGTGTATCGGCTAGCGCTCTCCTCAATGTGCATCCTGTGTCTCGGCAATGTGGTACTAGAATTGTTCTCCATGGGCATCAATGGGTAAATCGGTGCCTAACCTCCCTGCATCCTGGGGATGACTTCCTTCCTCCCATCAATTGCTCCTAACAATTGCTCCTCAATCAGATATCTGTGCCCCTCAATCTAACCTTCCTCCCTCCCTACAAGTGCTCCTCCTTCCTCGTGTCTATTCTCTGTGCCACTCAATTGAATGATTATCGGCCTCCATGCCTATTCCGTTGGTGAATGAGTATCTCGATCAATTGCTCCCTCAATCAAAGTGCTCCCCCATCGTGTCTCTGTGCCCCTCTCCAGTGACTAGGGAGTCTCGGCCGACAGGAAGGTGGGTAACGGAGGATCTTTCTCTCGTCGTCAGTTGTAAACGGGGATGGTATTTGAACGTCTCCTCTTAACCTGTCCTGGTTGAATGGACTCTACCTAACCTACTGTATGACGACTCGTATATAACCAAGCTGTTGTAAACCTAGCTCTATTGCTCTACCTTTCTTTGCTGACACCACCTCGTCTGTTGAGAACATGTTTCACTTCTCTGCGATAAGGCCTTCCTTCTCTCATCTGGTGGGAACTTGGAATGGGTGGTGTAGTTTGGGAAATGGGTGCACCTTACACCGGTAGATAATCCGTCCCCCCTGTCCGCATCTTTAGGTCAGCATCATAATATTCAGTTCCCTCTGGCCATGGAACTCAATCAATCATTTCGTCTTTCTCCTTTCTCACTGTAACAAACAACCTTTACCTGTTCTCGAGGAATATGGGAAGAACTATAACCCAATAAGTAAGGGTCAACAGGTAATACCTTGCTTCCTTCTGGGATGAGTATTCGTGTAAAGATAGGGTATGGGCTTGGTGAAATTGAATGGAATAAGTAATGGAGGGAAAGCAGGTCCGAGGGTGAAAGGTAAAAGTAAGCAATACAGTGGCTGGTCCAACACTCACTATCTAAGGGTCTGGTCCTCAATCAAACACTATGCGTAAGGGTCTGGTCCTCCATCCTACACTAGCGTAACGTAAGGGGGTTTTCACCTGAGGTCTGGGGCTTTCTTGGTCCTATGCTCGGGTTTAAGGTAAAAGCGGTAAAAGTGAAAAGGTAAGGGTAGGTGGTTGCTGGTCCTACAATGTCCTAGGGTATTAACGTATATAGAGTACAATAAGTAGCTGCCCCTAAGGAACCGTAATTCAGGCAGTGGGTGACGGAGATTGTGTGAAGGTGTTGTAGCTGGTCCTAAATGTCCTTTCGTATTCACGTATACAAGAAGGTATATGCCCCAAAGTCGTATTCACGTATACAAGAAGTCTATGCCCCATATGCCCCTAAGTAACGTAGGTAATTCAGGCATTGGGTGACGGATAACATAGGAGTGTATCTCCCTCCCCTCCTCTGGCCCTGTAACGAGGTGTTGCTAGCTAACCTAACCTCACCTCACCTAACTAAACAGATTGGGGGAATGCCTTTCTCGTCCCGGTTAAATAACCAAGGGTAAGGTAAACAATAATTGGACGCATGTGGTATGTGACCAACCCCCAAATAAGTAACTAAGGGTAAAAAGAAAGGTTCTACGTGTCCTTCCCTTCTGGGATGAGGATTCGCAGGATAGGTAGGGTAGCTTGGTGAAAGGTGAATTCCATCATTAATGGAGGGACAGCAGTTACGACGGTTCAAATAAAAGGTAAGCAATAAAGTAGGTGTCTGGTCCAACAATAGCTCCAGGGTCTGGTCCTCCATCCAACACCATCAACCAATAGCGTAAGTATAGGTCCAACGGTTGAAAGCAAAAGTAAGCAATACAGTGGCTTACTGACTGATAATGTGGTTGGTGTGCCTTACATACAAGAAAGTGCTGGTTGCTTTTTTATTCATGTGGTCCATGTTTGCTAGCGGGCGATCAATAATAGATAAAGCTGGATCGACGGTCAATGAGCAAGATCGACGAGTCGGGATTCCCATAGTCAAGGTAGGTGGATCGATTCGGGTTGGGTGGAATTAGAAAACCAGTCTTTATTCTTTTCCTTTCCTTTGGGGTTGGAGTCACTTTGCCATATATATATATATAATACAAATTTGCTTTTCTTTCTCTGCCGGTTCTTCTTCCTTTGGAAGAGAATTCGGTTCCTCTTCCTCATCCTCACCTGCCTCTTCTTTTTCGCCCTCATAACCCACCCCTCGCTATGGTAAGGTTTATACCTACAACCGAGATATAAATTCCACCTGCTCCTAGGCCCACTGAGCAAGTGTTATGACGGATCAAGTTAGTTATAGACGGCCGTGTAGCCGGTGTAACGGATCAAGCCGTAGATGGCCAAGTGGGAAATTATATATCCTTCCCAATACTTCGGATCGTTAGATTGGTTCGCCTCGGCTGGGGTTTATGACCAATGGGATGGGGTACATCTTTGGGGTAACTAAACCGGAATAAAACCTACGGAGAATAGTTCCGGAAAAGCACTTAACTGATGGATGGCTCCTTCTTTCAGTCTGTACGTCACAGATAGATTCCAAATCCGTAAATGGGCTCAATTAGCTCAGCTCCTTCGTTCCTTTCCTTTCGGTCAGTTCGCTTGCTTCCTTTCTTTTGGTCAAAGCAACTACTCGACAGCAGGAAGTAGTTCTCGCTGAATCCGTTTCTATTCCCTCGAGTTCCTACTTCCGGGTATCGAGATCAGAGGCAGTCGATGGAGCAGGCACTCGAGAGCAGGCAATCGAAGAGTCCGTCCGTAGAAAGAAAGACGCTCTTCGTTCTCCCTTTGAGGGGTTGGGGGTGGGAGCCGAAGGAATAGGAAGTGCGTAGAGAGAAAGAATTAGTCGTTCCGTTTTTGGAAGGCAAGGTTAGTAAGGCTGCTCTATTGTTAACTATTTACCCACCCACCCCAATCCCCGAAGGATGGCTCACCTGAGGTAGGAGGGTGAGGAAGGAATTGGGAATAAGGCTTATTTAGAAAAGGATATAAGAAGTAAGTTTTATATAAGAAGTAAGTTTTAGGCTTTTCCTTCTTGAGTCTTTATTTCCCCGGTTCATTCAATTATTCATTCCCACCCTTTGACTTACCGGATGATAAGCGAAAAAGCAGAAGTGAAAGGCAGTCATTGACTCTATACAGTGAGGTATCTCCTTACCATTTCTTTCCTAACTGAATGGGCTATCTTGACCATATCTGTCCTTCCCTCCACCTTGAGTATCCTTCCCCCCTAATTCCCCACCTCTTATACTATGAAGAGTCTCCTTCCCCATATCTGATCTCTCCTTCGCCTGCTTCCCTAGATAGTTGCTATAGAACTGTCCCACAGCAGTCATTAGGGTCTATTCCCCGCTTATTTCCTCCATACAGATGCTTTATTTACAGTTGGGATATTGTTCTAAGTAACGAACCCTATTATTTCTCTTAACGCTCTCCTCTATACAGTTAGAGATATCCTTACCATTTCTGTCCTTACTTGTATGGGCTATCTTGACCATATCTGCCCTAACTATAAGGGCTTTACTGCCTGGGTGGGTGAAACTATCTACTGGAGAGGATAGATTTCTTTATAAAGGCATCCATGTTCCTCGGTAGGTGCTGGGCTCGGCTATTCCTGCTATGCCTCTTGGCTGGCCAGACCGGCCGGCTATTTATCGCAGCGGGGTTATTGGCCCTACGGCCATTGCAAGCAAACTTAGCGAAGTATTACGGATCAAGCCTTAGCGTCTGCCCAACTGCACTAGTTACTATATCTGTCCAACTACACTAGCCCAACTGCACCGGTTACTCTATCTGCCCAAAAGAGTCTGAATATAACTCTTACTTTGTACTTATCGAGGTTCTGCCCCCATATATAAGTAAGTAAGGAAAGAGGTTCTCAATACTTTCTTACTTATGTATGTAATTACGCTCCGATCTTGAAAGAGATTGATTCTGACCGGAGTACCCTCCCAAGGCCAAGGGGATAAGTAGATCAACCGCCCTGCCTACCCACCCACTAAGTCTCGTCCTGCCTACCTACCTATCCTATATCGAACTGCCTATCCGTAGCGATCTGCCTACCTATCAGTATCGATCCGCCTACCTAAGGAAGGAAGGGGATAGTAGCGACCTGCCTACCTATCAGTATCGATCTGCCTACCTGCCTGTCAGATTCGAGGACCCTAAAGCGGGTATTGACTATTCCATACAAATCCCAAAAGAAAAAGACACTCCAACAGCAACTCTCAGAAGAAAACGATTCAAATTAGTGAATGAATTCCGATTACCAAGGTATTGGGTCGAGTCAATTCAGAAAATGGAATAGATAGGACATATGTAAATAGATAGATAGGAAATATGTAAATGGAATAGATAGATAGGACATATGTAAATAGATAGATAGGAGATCTGTATCCCAATCAATTCTGACATCTGGATAACTCTATTTTCTTTTTATTCGTCTTTCCTTGACTGTTACCCTTCATTCCTTCGATCATACCCGATAAGGTTATAAGTGCCTAGCAACAAAGGGTAATGAAAGGCAAGTGTTATCGAGGTGAATGCTGTCTCTCTCGAACGCCCATACAAGATGCTCTATGTGAACTGCCCGTACAATGTGCGTTTGGGGTATGGGTTGGGTAAGTGAGTAAGTGAAGGGTTCATAGATGCCGTACCCTCCTATTCCTGGCCTGGCTGAAGCAAGTGTTGTTGAGTTGGGCAGCACTCCACCATCTCCTAGAGTGGAAGGCAGTAAGGTCTGGTATAACAGGTGGTGGGACTAAAATGAAAGAGAAATAGGGCTCTTCCTTTCCTAGCCAGTGGGTTCAAATTCCTAAATAGTATTTGGCTGACCTAACCGGGTGAAGCTAGTTCGTCCCCCCAGCTCAATAGTGTTGCTACAACAAAGCATTCCTGGCTGAAGCAAGAGGTTGTTGGGGCATCCATCCCATCCAGCATTAGAATTGTGAAAAAGGGAACCCACCTATGAGCTACTCGACCATCCATCCAGCCAGCCATGTCTCTGAAGTTCTGGCAGCTGTTTAGAATCTATCCGGGGCAGTTATTCCAATGATCCCACCCACTTAGTCTTCCTGGCTTCAGCAATTGGTAAGGGCAGCCCTCCCTCCATGGACTAGGGTGATAAGGGAGTAATAAAGTAAGGGTAAGGTTGGATAATCCCGTCCTGTCCTGATAAGAGAAGGGTAATGAGATGGGTTGGTTAATAGCAGTACCGACTAAGCGATTCATTAATCAAGTAGTATAGAGGGCTAACAGGTATAGGTATTCAGGTGGGAGGTTATGTGGAACCAAGGTAGGGAGTTCTCCTCATAATGCCTCCCCTACCTACGTATTCCTGGCAGAAGAAATGGTGCCCGGGTTTATAAGGGATAAAGGCACTTCCCCTCCCTCCATATCCTAAGTAGGTTGAAGCATAAGATCTGGTAGAACAGGACCAACCTTTCCCTCTTACTCACTTACCCTACTTTGTGATGCCCAAACCTCGTGCTGAATGAATGCCTTGTGGGGTAGGCACTTTCAACTTGACGACTCTTTAGAGGCCTACTTGCTTTACTTTATTTCCGGCAGCAGCAACCAACTCAACTCACCACCTGGCGTACGTATTAACTCACCTTTAGAGACTGGCTCCATGACCTTCCTTATCGCATTTTGGTGGGTCACTCGATTAGCTGCTTCCTTCCTTATTACAAGGGGACTTCCTTGCCGGCAACTTCTCTATTATCGTACGGGTTCCGACATTGGTAGGCAAGCACCCGAACTCTCTATAGGGTTCCTTTCCCTCTAGTCAATTTACAATAGTACTTCATGATTCTTGGGCACGCCTTTCCAATAAAAGAAAAGAAAAGGAGGAGAATCACCCTGCCCGAAGGTCTCAATGAGAAGGCTTGGCTAAGAGTATCCTGTTTCTGGTCCGGTAAGAGAGAGCGGTGTAAGTAAGTGAATGACAAGGCTGGTCTTCCCTCCGTAACGGTACTGGCTTATTATTGCTTTCCTACCTAGGTCCCTAATGTCTGATTGCTCGTAGCTCGTGCTTGCTAAAAAGGCTGATAGTTGCCTGTGCTATGCATACCTGGGAAAGAGGGAGGTAGTAAAAAGACAGGTTGGAATTCGTGTGGGTCCGTGTGTCTATCCCTACCTAAAGAAAGGGTGTCCAGCCTGTACGATAATGCCAATTAATCAATTTGGGTGATCGCCAGACCATTCATCTTTGTATATGATATTATTGCAGCCCAGCTTGGCTAAGTTGAGCTCGCGACTGAGAAAAGCCAGAGCTTCTAATTAACCATCACTTGTGAAAAGGTGCTGCACAATTGGGCTAACTTGAAGGGAATTGAAAGTGGGGTAAAAAGCGAAAAGGAAGGCGGCTGGAGTGCCTTTTAGATTTATATAAGTAGGCAAGCCTTAAAGCAAGCAAACGTTAGTGTAGATTCATAGATAACTACAGAGTATGGATCAAAAGAATTGCAGACGCTATCGCTCTTGTTGATTCAGGCTAGATAGGGAAGACAGCTTGGAAGGGAGCTTCAGTTCAGCTCAGCTCAGGTACCAAGCCAGCTGGCAAGTAAGAAGGGGGTTCGGGTAAGTCGGATGAAGTCAGATGGTGGCAGGCCCGATGTGCCACGGCTTTATACAGAGAATTATACTTTGAACCCAATCTAATGTGGAAAGGCTGATTCCTTCCTCGACCTCGTCTTTCTTCTCTCTCTCTAGCTAGGAAATCACTCTCATTATATATGTCATTACGGCAGCAAATGAATTGGATTCAAGTTCAATTTACTTATTGGGCTCTCAAATAAGTAACTAGCTAGCGGTCGAGCCTGCTTGCGCATCCATATGCTCATATATAACTACCACCATTTCACCATCAATTAGGTACGTTAGTGACTCGACTGATAAGGAGAGGAGGGAATGAGTCAAACAACCAAGCTACTTAGCTTTTCTTTTCTTTATGGCAATAATAGGACCTTTAGGTGCTCGACCAAAAGGACCTTTAGGTGCTCGACCTTAAGGGAGAGGGAGAGGAGAGAAATAAGAAATATGCCTCTCCCTCGTCCTAAGGTTGGTTAGGCAATCTAACTTCCTCGCTCTTATGCCTCTCCCTCGTCCTAAGGTTGGTTAGGCAATCTAAGGGAAAAGTCAGCTTGATCGAGCAAGCCTAACGGAATATGGTCGAGAGGGGAACGATTGGTACCCAACCCTTCCTTCTAGCTTTCCTAGTTGGTGTGGGCTACATTATATGCGGGGTCCGGCCCAGTAGCGGCTTCACTACCACCTCGATCAGCGCTAGTAGTGCTTTTGCACCTCTTCCCTTTCGAGAGCTAGTTGGATTACCCTAAAGTATAGGCAGTTGATTCATAGGTCAATGGTAGCAGCTGTTTCAGTCGATCCAGAAACAAACATAGACCAGGGAAGCAAGAAGGGAGCTCTTCACTACCTCGACAGCCTAAATGTGATCGGAGAATCGTAACCCCTTGCAAGACCTCCGGACCTTCCTTAGCCAAGTATTTGAATGGCTGGCTGGATGGCTGGATGGATGGGGAGCTTTATTGCTGGATGGATCGGAAGCTGGAGCTTAAGCTGGAGAAGCTGGAGGAGCTGGAGGAGCTGGATGGATCGAGATATAAATCTTATATATGTTACACCCAGAGCTTGAGTGATAGATGGATGCTTACTTGCTAGAATCTCTAGTTGCTCTTGTGCATTTATTGATATGCAACAAACCTGCCCACCAACGACCTTAGCCCTTGGGAACAGGCGCACCTACCTGCTGATCTATTGCTGCTTGCCCATTTAGATATAGATATATCTTGCTTATACTTACGCTAATCATAAGACCTAGGGACCTTAGAACCGATAGGACACAGTCCCCGCTTACCCGCCACTTACAGGGACCCCCGTAACCCCCCCCGCCAACCTTAGCTGGGGACAAGGACCACCAATAACAACTGGAAAAAAACCAACAGGACAGGCCAATCAGTTCAGGACCACCAGGGCAGGATCACCACACTCCCACCAGGCCAAGAAACATGGGCCTACACACTAAACAGTACACCTCCTGGGCTCCCACCTGTACACCTCTCATGGGACTACGGATGTTACCTGGGACTAGCTCACCCACTTGGCTTGGATCCTTTAAACCACTTGGCTGGGACTACTACTTTCACACACTTAGCCATTGACTCTGCTCACCCACTTGGATGGGCTACTTGGCTTGGCCTTGGATACCGGGATGCTTGCTGGCTGGAATAATGAAGAGGTAGGTTTTTATCCAATATGGAAAAAAGGAGGGGGAGGGAGGGACAAGCATGAGAGAAGGAAGGTGGTGCTTATTGTTGGATAATAACGTCTATAATGCAATCATTGCTTGTGTGATGTTCAGTGTGAAGGATATTGAAAGAAGTGACGTTCAGTGAAGTCTACGTGATGGATATAGGAAGGAGAGATAGATTGAGATTGATTGATTGGATTGATTAGATTGATTGCCAACAGATATATATATACCGGTACCTATAACGATACCCGATACTCTCTACGATACCGATCTCGATACCAATCTATATACCAATCTATATAGCTTATAAATCCATCATTTGTCAATCTGAACAGCAAGGCTATATGAACAACCAGTCATCTCTATGAAGCAAGGGCCCTATAACAACCGAGGCTAGATGGAACACCCCTTCATCTAAAACAACCAGGCTCCTTCCTCTTGAAACTCTTTCACACGGAAGTGAACTAGTGTGAGGTGGTGCATCACCTGAAAACCCATGCATGAAGTGTTCCCACTGACCGGAACTGGACGGATACACAGACAGCCCGAGATACCTACATCCTCAGACTTCACCTTTAGCCCTCTGCCCTAGGCCCTAGACCCGAGATCCTCTCCCTATGGTCGAGCCTGCTTAGGCATCCTCTTCCATCCATCCTTCAACTCCATCCTTCAACTCCATCCTCTGCCAGCCATACCCCATCCAGCCTCTTCCTTCACCTCCAGCCATCCTCTGCCAGCCATCCTCCATCCAGCTTAGGATTGATGTAATGAAATAGAGAATATATGCATTGAAGAAGGGTTGGGTACCAACGTGTGGCTAAAGTAGCGATAAAACGCACGCAAATGTTCAATTGACTTATTGGGTGCCCCTCTCAAATAAGTAACTAGCGTTGGTCGAGCGATGGCGGCCTTATTAGTCGAGCGTTCGTACCTCACCCTGCCGGGGGCACCCTACTAATTTGGCCATTTTCTCTTGGCGGAGGTTTTTCAAGATTCCCCTACTATTATAGCATTTTCAGGAGGCGGAGGTTTTGGAATATTGAGCAACGAATGAATGCATAATGACATATATAATGAGATATTGTTCGTACAAGCATTCAACCTTCCGCCTTCATCACCAGCCAAGTCCAACAGAAGCCTTCACCCAGCCTTAAGCAGACCCGAACCATATGAAATGCATAATGACATAGAGAATATATGCTTTGGCGGAGGGTTGAACATCTTTCCCTCTCCCCCCTGGTCGAGCGTTCAAACCCTACTAATTTGGTCATTTTAGCTTGGCGGAGGTTTTGGAATATTGAGCAACGAATGAATGCATAATGACATATATAATGAATGTCACTATCTCTGGTCTCGAAGTCACCTCTAAGTCATGAAATATCAGGTTGGAAAAACCACAATGACATATCTAATTCATGACTGGATTCGAGAGCGTAATGACATATATAATATATGCATTATCTGCTAAGGCATAATGACATATCTCATTCATGACCAATATAAGTACGCCTATAAGAAAGCGTAATGACATATATAAGAAATCGTAATGACATATATAATTCATGACCAGCAGCCACTCCTCGGCGATAGCCTCTTTTCTTTCCTCAATCCCACCCATTATAGACAAAGAGAGATAGAGATAGAACATGCCGATGCCTTAAATAAAAAACCCATTCTGATCGGAACAGAAGATCTAGTAAATAGAAGGGATGGGTTCTCGGTCCCTTTCGTCTAGTGGTTAGGACATCGTCTCCTCATGTCGAAGACACGGGTTCGATTCCCGTAGGGGATAGGTAGGTACTCATTCCCGGTCTCATTGCTGAGTGACAGGCTGAGAAGCACACGCACCTATATGCATATCCATATATCATATCGAGACATCCATAGATGGGTAGAAGAGATCTATTTATATCCATATATGCATATATCTACATATATCCACACCCATATCCATATATCGATATGGATACAGATATAGATCCATACATAGATACGGATATGGATCTCCATCTTACTTACGCGACTTAATACTGGCTGGCCTGGTGGGGGGCTTAAAATGCCCACGGTAAACTATATGGGAATTGGGTACGGGTATGTACAGAGCGTGGAGCCATCCTGCCTGATGGGTGCGCGCTTTCAATACGTTACGCCTTCTCTTCAACGCGTTCTTGGTTGGGATGAAACTGACCCTGCCCACGAGGGGGAGATCCGACTGACCCTACTAAGAAAGAGGAGACTCAGGATGCGGGGCCTGCGGCAGAGCCACAACACGGGAAAACGAACAACGAGATCATTGATAGGTATAACTGGCTCGTGGCCTGTTGAACGACTACAGCTAGCTGTAGCGAGAACCTGAGATCGCTGATTAAGGGGCGATCTATAAGGGGCTGCTATGTACACTTGGGTGGGCCATAAGAGCCCCCATTGTCAAGATGTATGTATGTATGGAAAGGACCTGAGCGCTCATCCTGGCTCGCTCCGGCCGGTACCTATAGATATAGGGGGGATAACGAGATGGATCGGATTCCTAAGGGATCATTGACCATGGGACCAGCCGAATCGACGTCCCTGCCTCCCGGAGAACAGCTGTTGTCAACGAAGCGACCTGTACATTCCGTGAAAATGAGAAAGGATTATGGGGGACCTGGTCCTCTGGTCCTGCAGGCAGAAGGAAGGCCGCGAGAGGAAGGAGTGGATACTAGGAAACATATCCCATTATGTAAGGGGACAAAGGTTTCCATCCGTGCAAAACCAGCAAATAGCGTATATCTTATCTAAGAGTATAGTAGTTTCCCAAACCGATAGGGATAACGGGAAAGGAAGAAGGAGGAAGAACCGCGAGGTTATCCCTTCCCCTACCCCCCGACTAGTATAACCTTGCGGAATCACCCGAACCCAGGCCTTCCTACAGTAACTTAGTGCTGCGCCGCGCTAATTTAGCCCAAGCCGGAGATGAAAAATATCTCCGAATCCCTTCCTATTCCTTCTTCCACATGTTCAATCTTTTTCCAGCGGTTTTCCCAGAGATCTTTCCCATTAACGCCACTCTAATTCTGCTCATTCATGGAGTTGTATTTAGTACCTCTAAGAAATATGATTATCCACCGTCAGCAAGTAATGTGGGTTGGCTTGGATTACCCAGTGTTGTGCGCCTAGGAGGGTTTCAACCCGTCTCGACCAAAGAGAGAGGAGGGCAGCGCGCTTCGGAATGCGAAGGTTTCAAGTCTTTCTCGCCCGGAATAGCTCCCTCACCTAATGCATGCGCGGGTTCGGACCGCAGGGAACCGTAGCATGGGGGTACTATCATCGTTTTGCCGCCGCAAGGCTGGCTAATCGCAACAGGGGCGAGGTAGCTCCCCTCAGGATGTTCCGGAAGGCGCATGAGTCCGAACGCTATTATTAATGTGCGACCGACCCGGGGCCGGATTAGTACCTGTGATTAACAGGTTCGGCGTGGGCTGGAAAGAAACGGCGGCAGCGGCGAGTAAACGACCGAACGTGCTGCAACCTAGGGATCACCGGGCTGCTCTTTCGCTCTATAGGGATCGGGGCGAGAAGTGGGGCATAGCACAATTTGGGAGGGAGGAGGGTTTGGTTCGCCCGCCAGCCAGGGTGACTGATCCTGCCGTAGTGTACTCCTATTGCACCAGCAACCGATGCTTGTCGAGCATACGACGATGCGTGAATAGCCTTATTCTTTTCTTTTTTCATCGAATATTGAATCGAGGGAGGAAAGGGCGGTAGATGGTAATGCGATGTCCTACGCCGCGCGTCCCCGCCGAACCCGTGCTGCGCCGCGGAAAGGGCATCGGAAGATGGGCGAATCAGGAGAATGCCATACCAACCAATATGGGTTTCAATACTGGGTCATATCGTATGATACAACTAAATGGAACCAAGCAGCCGAGGAACTAACTGGATAGGACCTTCCTTATAGATCGAGCACAGGATAGGCAAGAGATCCTGTGAGTTATGGGGAATATATGCTCCGGGATCTGCCGAACAGCTGACCCCCTGCCCTGACCCGTACAGTGGTTTTGGGTCTCGTGGGCTTCTGCGCTATTCTCCTGGGTGGGCATACATAATAGCGCATATTAGTATTAGGCTCAATATGCATGCGCAACGAGGCGAGGAAGGAATAGGCAGGCACCACTCTGGATCCAAGTGGATGCTACGCTACGCCTGACCCGCTGAGTGAGCGATCTATGGCGATTCTGGACGCACGCACCGGAGCCTCACCTATATGGGATATCCAAAAGGCCTCCACGGGAGAAATAGAAGGTGGTTTTTCCAGAGTTTAGATCTGATCGATTCCTCCATCTGGCTGCTTTCTCTCGTAAAGCCAAAGACGCCCCCCGTTCATTGAGGACAAGGTACAACTGTTGGTAATTCCTACCTATAGGTAGGTAGGTAGGGGCGAACTCGAAGGCGTCTGGACATGATCGAATAACCTAGATCCGGGCTGGGATAGTGGCATATGCCATATACTCCTGCTGGGGGGCATCGAATGCCCATCAGTTCCGAAAAGGTTCGCTCATGCGCATCCTACCTACCTACGGTTCCGCTAGTTCGCGCAAATCTGAATGAGTTATCACGGACGAGCCACATGCAGGGAAACTCGCATGTGTGGTTCTGGCCGCCTTCGGTATCTAATAACCATGCTTTTGCTCGCCGCTGGCGCACCTCTCCTTGCCCTCCTATTTGTCGAGCAAGGGAATAACCTAACTATCGCCCATTTTTTCCGGAATCATTTTTTGAGGAAAGACGATTCTACATATTTTTGCCAAATCTTTCTATTATTAAGTACGGCTGGTACCATCCTGATGTGTTTCGATTATTTCGAACAAGAGAGGTTTAATGCTTTCGAATCCATCGTATCAATTCTACCTCCTACTCGCAGTACGCTCTTTATGATCCCGGCTCATGATTCAATTGCCATGTATTTAGCTATTGAGCCTCAAAGTTCATGTTTTTACGTGATCGCAGCATCAAAAAGGAACTCTGAATTTCCCACGGAAGCCGGCTCGAAATATTTGATTTTAGGTGCATTTCCCCCTGGAATATCATTGTTCGGGTACGACCGGACAACTACCGATATATGTTATTCCCGTCAACATTACGGCTTATATTATGGGTATATGTTATTCCTGTAAACATTACGACTTATATTATGGGTGGATATTGTATCAAATTAGAATTTCCATCCGTTATGGCAATATTAGCCAATATATGAATAGGGGGGGGGACGAATCTATTTGATTCTATATAGATACATATGTATTGGTATATACAGGTACGTCTAGGTATATATGGGTGGGTATATCTACCAAAATCTTTCCCCTCCTCGCCAAACGTCCTTCAGCGATGGCGACGGGCGGCTATGTCTTGATCTATATCCCTCCTACGTGCACAAACAATATGAGGGACTCTATAGAGATTCCCCTTGGTCTAATCCCACGACGGAGAGTATCCCCGGCGTCAAGTTCGGATTGGGGGGAGTAGAGCGAAATGGATCTCCTTGGAGGGGTATTCCGAAGGTGTAACCAGGGCAAGGCAACGGCGGGTGCAAAAAAAAGTGAGTTCCCGATACTGAAACCAGAGGAGCGACCAGTTGGTTCACCAAACCCCAACCCAGCGTCACACGATATCCCTCCTGGTCCGACGAAGGGATCCAGTGCCCTTATCCCGACTCCTCCCGGAATAGCGTTATCGGAGCCGAGCCAGGAATGGCCGAAGTGATGAGTGGACACCCACCACTCTCGGTTAGAGAGGCCCTCTTCAAGACATTCAGGAAAGATGCTCACAGGGGCTAGAGACACTCATAGGGACTTCTACCGCGCACGCGCTGGTAAAAACCACCCACCTCGACCGGATCTACCGAACGGATCAGGCCCGGTCACGTAAACCACCAGCTTCACCAACCAAATGGTCTTGGACAGAGACCTGCTGCTTACTGCCCACGGAAACATCCGATCCCCGATTCGAGAAACCTCACTACTACGGAAGAGAAGCTTGGCAGGACAAAGCCGGTGGTTAGGCAGACGCCCCATTGTTCGGGGTGTTGCTATGAATCCGGTGGATCATCCCCATGGAGGAGGTGAAGGACGCACGAAAGGAGGTAGACCTTCGGTGTCACCTTGGGGAAAGCCCACCAAAGCTGGATTTCGAACAGTAGTGGGGAGACGCAGAAATCATTTTATGCCACGACGATCTATATGGAAGGGCAGTTTCGTCGATGCTTTCTCGTCGAAAATGGTGCTATGAATCCGGTGGATCATCCCCATGGAGGAGGTGAAGGACGCACGAAAGGAGGTAGACCTTCGGTGTCACCTTGGGGAAAGCCCACCAAAGCTGGATTTCGAACAGTAGTGGGGAGGTGTCACCTTGGGGAAAGCCCACCAAAGCTGGATTTCGAACAGTAGTGGGGAGACGCAGAAATCATTTTATGCCACGACGATCTATATGGAAGGGCAGTTTCGTCGATGCTTTCTCGTCGAAAATGAGGAGCAAGAGGGAGAATATTTCTAGCAAGTTTCTTTTTCTTTTGGTGCTCCTTATTTTTGGTTATCTTATTTGTATGAAAATGGGCTTTATGGCCTATTTCCTTTTGGTCCTTTCCAAAGTTGGGGTCCTTTTGGTAGGGCGAGCCCTCTCTTTCTTTTTCAGAAAAATGGGATGCCCGGGAGGAAAGACCCTGGCTCTTTTGTTTTCTTTCTGGGCACTCCAGGAGGCTTCTGCCTCCACGCCCCCTTTCGGGAATGCAGTTTCGCCCGGAAGGGAGCCTGAGCTGGATTTGCGCTTAGGTCCGCCTGGAGTGCAGGTCGAGGAGCCAGAAGGCCTCTCTCCCGCGGAGAGGCAGCTGATGGAACGCCTGACTAGAGATGGACGTGATAATCTATCTCTGGACGACATCCAGGCCATGGTGGGTTTGAAGGAGGATATCGTGACGAGGATATCCCAATTAGACCCCCATCCGTTCTGGACAGAGCAGAGAGCTCGCATCATTTCTAGTTACGTCGTAACGCCGAGAGGCGAGGAATATTCCCTTAGGACCCTAGAAAAAATTGCGACGGAATTAGGGGACCCAAATACCCTAAATCATTACTTTCTCAAACGCATGAGAAAGCTTCGAAAAGATTTTGAATTACTCGGTCGCTTTTTCTAGTTCCGATGGGTGAGGGTTTACCTTTCATTTCAGGACCTTATCTATCTCCGTTCCCAATCAATCACTATGGAGACGTATTCCACCTCACCCAGGGGGAGAATCATGAAATGAAAAGCAGACCGACCCCCACTTCTCTTATTTTCTCTCTTACTTATGATCCATCCCACCCATCCCAATCATTTCGAAGACGACTCCGCCGATCCCACCCAAACAAAAGAGAATTTAGAATCAAGTCCCCTCCGGAATTTCCTTCCCCTCCGTTCTACGTTCCCGACCGAAATGGATCTTGTCAAATATTCAACATTTCCTATGATCATTTCTCTCTCAGGTATTCGGGGAATCTTCCTAAATAGACGAAATATTACTATTATGTCAATGCCAATTGAATCAATGTTACTAGCTGTCAATTCGAACCTTTCGGTATTTCCCGTTTATCCGGATGATATGATGGGTCAATTATTTGCTTTATTGGTGTTAACGGTGGCAGCTGCGGAATCTGCTATTGGGTCGGCCATTCCGGTTATTACTTTCCGAATTCGAAGGACCATTGCAGTAGAATCTATCAATCGCATGAAGGGTCGAGCAGCACTAATTATTATATTATTAGTTAGGAAGAAAAAGTGGCTTGTTCCCCGCTTTCTCTCCCATACGGTCGAGCCAGCTTTCGCTTCCTCCGACCAACAAATATGAAGAAGTATACTCCTCCGACACAAGTGCATATTCCAAAGTTCCCATTACATTGGCTTCCGCCAACCCAACCAACAGTGAATTAACAGATAAAGCTAAGCCCCATCCATTATTGATTGACTAACTTACTGATGGAACCCACCTAGGTGGCTAGCAACACAGGAAATTTTGAAAGTGTTGTTAGAGCTCCTTATTGGGAGTCATTGAAGCAGTAATCGTTCGTTTTTTATTTATTATATACGTAATTAGACTTACTTACCGGGTTATACCTACCGGTTATACCTATAGTTACCTGAGTCTATAGTTACCCCCTCACTTATCGAAAGGTTATCCCTTTAGCAGGCAGAGCTCGAGTTCTAGCCCAGGATCAGGACCTTACGCAGAGCTCAGTCTTTGGGGCCAAGGAAATGATAGGCCAGGACTTGTACCTGCCTGAGCATAGCGAAGGGTAAACCTTTCGTGTGCTTACTGGCTGGAAGGAAAGGAGGGGTTGGCCCGGAAATGGGTTTGCTCCAGGGTAGCCCAAGAAGGGGGACTTTAGTTACTCGACCAATGGGAGAGACCTTCTTGACTACTTCCCAGGATATATACCGGTGAAATCGACTACTTACCGGATATATGCGGGTTAATGAGTTAGGTAAGACCAATTCCAAAGAGGCCAGATCTGAAGTCCTTATTTGGTCAAGGTAGCTGAAGTAAGTTCCTTACCTTACGGGAGATGAGTTACAGATAGTAAGTATGATCCCCACCAAGGTCCGGAGGGCTTGCGCTTCTGAGGGCAAGGAAGATTCCTTATTCCCCTCCCCGACAGAATCAATATCCTCATTACAGGGCTCGAAATAGGAGGCTTGGATATGGACATAAATGTGCCTTACAATGCCTGTTTCGGACCCTTAATAGGGGAGGTTTGATCCTTGCTTTCCAGCTTTTCAGCAGGAGATGATTCTATTCCATAGTGGAAGCTCTTTATTAAGATACAGATCCACCCGCAGTTGACTCAGCAGCGGGAGAGGCAGCCTCTTCGTTTACTTCATTGACCTATAACCAGTAGAGGTAGAGGCACCAACAGCAAAGGCGAAGGTAGAGGTCTTTAGGTCAATAAGGAAGAGGCAGAGATTTAGCTGGGTATCGGTATCAATATAGAAGGGATCCTAAGCAATATGGCGGTGGGGAAACCACTACTGGATATGGATCAACCGGTTCCAGGTCAATAGCTGCTGCTTACTCTGAAGGTGGTAGTGCTTACTCCGCCTTTACTGCTTCCTGTGCTATTGGTTGGCACTCCTCTCCCCTACGATCTTCGAACGGAAAAGGATCGCCTATCTCGGCTCGGAGGTGCTTGCGCGCCTGCCTATTAAGTCAGGTAGGTTTAGGAAAGGGAGAGGGCCTACCTCTCGGACTGCCGTTCTCCATCCATATATATGTTCATTCCCAATTGATATATGAAGGGAGGGATCGAGATCTTTCTTCCCTCTCATCGTTCATCCATCGTTGCTGCCCGTGTATCAGTCCCAGCCAGTGTGGCTGGCTGATCAGCGGCTGATCATCTATCTATTGGTATTGTGGTTCAACTCGATACCCTATAGGCCTAACCTAATAGTCTTTGGGGAATGCCAATAAGATTTAGTATCTCGATCGATAGGGAGAGGTCATTTAGGCACTCGCTCTATAGTTATATACTTACTGATTCCTTTAGTTACTTATTTGAGAGGGGGCACCCAGCAATCAATCTATGCATGCGTAGGGCAAGGCCCCGAAAGTCTAATTAGCGAATGAATGCCCCTGCCGCCTGGCAAGATTAAGACCCCGAGCCCTTATTTCTCTATCTCTACAGAAAAGGAATTCTGAATCGCTGATACATACAGAGATAGCGACTAACCAACCAGACCAAGAACGGCGAAGGGAAACATAAATATCATGTCACAGGATCGAAGGACCAAGGAAAGGGAGTGCCACAGACCTGCCTTCCTTCCTTAAATGCGATGCGCGTATACATTCTCTGGCCGGCCAAATAAACCCGAATCGTCCCTAAAGCCCGTCACCCATCCCTTCCCCGATGCGGGAAAGCACAAAATCCCTCAAGCCAAGTGCCTTATCTGCCCTGCCTAACTCGCTTCTGCCCTGCCTTCTCGAACCCTACCTCAACCCTTCTTTCACTTACGATGCTCTGGGAAACAGACCTCACTATCCTTCCTCCCTCTACGCTCTCTTACCTGCCTGAAGCAAACCCAACCAAAGCAAAGCGAAGGTTAAGGCTCTCTGTCCCGCCTAAGCCTCTAACTGCCCTGCCTCACTCTGTCCTTCCTCCCTCTAAGCTCTCTGCCCTGCCTAAGCGGATCGCGTTGCACGCTCTAACTGCCCTGCCTCACTCTCTATCCTTTGTTAATAAGGACAAGTCAATACTTGACTTTCAATAAATGAAAGGTGCGTTTAGCTCTTGTCCGCATCGGACAAGGAGCGTAGCCGCTTGTCCGCATCAGGCAAGGACCTTTAAAGGTACTGGAAGTGACTTATTTCCTTGGCCCCTACCTGCCTGATAAGCAAAGCGGCTCGTATGTTTTTCATGAAGTTGTGCCGCCAATAATAAGAATAAGGGCACTTTGATGCCATCCCATTTATATAGAAAGGGGGAATAGACGGAAATGGTGTGCTCCTGCTTCATGAGGCGAAGTTATTATATAGTGAAGGTCCCTTTAGATATAGTAGGGGCCGCCCTTATTTCTACTATTAGGGGAAAGTGGAACAGGCCCCTAATGGACTGCTGCCCAACTCAACGGATTATGACAGAAAGACCTTAATTTCCCACTTCAAGGTCCGATAGGTCTTGCCCTTCATAGGGCAAGGACAGGTGAGTGTAAGATAACTCGATAGGCCACGTTTCCCTATTGAATTTACTACTTTGACAAGCTTTCACGTAGATAAGCAGGCTTGCTCCCTCCTATATGACTATCTCCTCCTTTCGACACGGTAGATGTATAATTGTGCTAGCGATTCTCTCTATAACCCCCTCTTAAACCCACCCTATAATGCATGCATGGAAAGCCGAACCCTTCTGAAACCCGATCTAACAACCCAACTCACATACCACTTTCATCGGCGGATAACCCGCATGCATACTATAAATAAAAGAAGTAGCTGCTGGGTTATTCTCTTTCCTTACAGCAGAGTTTCTCCTTCAGCTCCAGATACAATGGACCCTGCATCTAATAAAGTCGCACCAACAGCGGATCAAAAGCAAGATTGAGAACCAGCCAGCCCAGCCCACCACCTAACCTACCTATTTTAGGAACCGCCTTCCTACTTCGAACTTGACTGCTTTCCCAGCGTTAGAGTACTGTTTGCACTTAGATAGAGTAGTACTGCTTGCCTTTATAGAGTAGAACTGCAATAAGTCGGCTTGTAAGTAGGCTTGTACCCACCATCTAAGGGCGCATGCATGGAGGGAGGCTGCTTCTACGTTGCCGGAGTTGCTCAAAAAAAGGTGCCTGCCTGGGGAACTATTATTTTAGAGATAGATCGACCGGCTTCATTGCTTCATTCTAGTACCTTCCTATCCTATCGGAGTGAGGCCGGCATTCCATTCAGTTAAGGGTTTTCCCCTTCCTCTCTCTACCTTATGGTCGAGCAAGTGCCTAAAGGCGATGGCGGCCCTAGTGCGTGAAAAGTTGAAGCCATTGCCAGCGGAAGGCGGAAGCGCGCTCAATTTGACTTACAAGAGGCTTTTTTAGCGCCGCCTTTCGAGCTTCTTTTGAAGGGTGCTTTTGGCAGACTTTTAGTTACAACCCCTATCCGCTGATGTTACCCAGACCTGCAAGCAAATGATTTCCTTCCTTTATGTCGGCGGGTGCATGGAAAGGCTGCAGGGATTCTTTTTGAATAAACATTTCCAGAAGATACCAGCCATACACACACCTGGATATCTTATAAATTCACTACTTCAAGGTGGCTTTTCCCTTGCCCTCAGAAGCGCAAGCCCTCCGGACCTTGGAAAAAAAAGTAAATAATTACCTATCAAGGTCCAATAGGTCTTGCCCTTCATAGGGCAAGGTGGTTCGCTAGTTCAAAGGCGGCCTGTGAAGGGCAAGCACCGTTGGACCTATCCTGGGGTGGTAAATGATAAATAGAAAAGGTGGCGCTGCCCACCAGCCCAAGATATGGTAAATTGAGTAATCAAAGGGTAGGGTGAAAAAGCAACAGGGACAGAGACTACGGGCAGGGACGGGGGCTATCTCTTTTCTCTATCCATTGGGGCGGGTCTATTAAGTGATTGATGCATCACCGATTAGGTTATCCATTTCTATTTGTGTTTTCTTTAACGCAGCGGAAAGAATCTATTTATGAGCCCTCCACAGCCATAATGATAAGCAAGCAGTAATATAATCAGCCAGCAGTAACAATCGATCATTCATTTGCAAGTAACGAAGCAAGTAACGTTCAGCCAGTCACGAACTAAAAGCCAGCAAGCAACAAGCTTTCAAAGCCAGCCACCCAAGATTAGTTTGATAACGAAGTCGCTCGCCACCACTAGAGGTATGGTATGAGATAATAGATCTATTCCCCAAAACTTCCGAATTGTATTGTTATGAAGTTCAATTTCAATCTATATATGTAATCATGTCATTTCTATATCACAAAACAGAAAGAAAGCCTTTTCACGACCTGTCTCAATTTCTTTTATGCCAAATTCGGGATACAGAAAAGAAATAATGAAGTGAAAGGCTTGGTCATTTTGAGTCTAAGTTTCTTTTCAATTTTTGTTGACATTCATTATTTGTTGCTTAGATTTCAAAACTATCTAAGTAGGGCTTTTTTGCACATTTGCAAAACCATTTCCCACCAACACTAGACATCTCTAATAAGTCATATATCTAGGCTAAGGTCTGGGGACTCAAGGAAGGGAAGGTAGTCCAACACAGAATGACTGTAGAGAGATATCGTGTCATCCCTGGGTGGGTTACGTATGGACATGAAATCGAAGAGGGTAACACCATAGCCTCCCTAGTGGGTAGGTGTATGTGAGTGCTAAAGTGAAAAATCCATATGCTACACAAGGCGCCCTTTGTAAGAGATGCTATCCGTAATATGGGAATAGTAGTGAGTTGCAAGGAAGGAGAGAAGTCAGCAAAATGAAAGAAGGAAAAGAGAAAAAGAAGAGTAACAACAATAGCAAGGCAATTATGCATGGGGAGGAGCCTACTAGTGTGTGTAGCAGGAGCTAATGCATGTACATGGGGAGGGGGTAGTCCAGTAAGAGGGTAGGGTAGGCCACTGGTAGGGCGCTTAGAGGGCGCGTTTGAAGGGCGAGATAAGATGGCTCTGGTAGGGCACGCTTATACTAGTCCTTACCAGAGGATGTACGAAGAAGGCAAGGTGTAGAACATGTAGGCAAGTCAGAAGGCCAGGTTACGAGCATGTATGTGAGCAAGTAATAAGGCCAGTAACCTCACCGTACTGGGTGTCAGACCCAACCCGTATAGGCGACCCTTATTTGAAGGCAAGTACGACGATACGATAGAGTCAGGCAAGTCCTAAAACCAATAACTAGAGCGGCAAGTAATCACGTTGGAGTAAGGCAAGCGAGCCAACCCGTCTAAGAGCCAGTCAAAGCGTAAAAGCCAGTTACAGAGCCAATAATGCGTAAACCTGACTATCGACATATAAATATGAGGCGTAACTTATGGTGAAGCCGAATTTGAAAAGTGATGTCTACCTGAGGTATTGCTCTTATCACCGCCCTTATACCGCTCCTATCATTTTATACCATTATCCGGGTGGACAAGGCATGAGGAAGACCATCGGCAATCTCATTATATACGATTGAAATAATGAAAGATATAGGGCTCCAAGGCTCTAGGAAATGGCCTCGGAGCCCCCGTAGGACCTCTTAGATTCTTCATTTTAGATTCATTAAAGAAAGAGTTAACCTTGCCCCCGGAGGGACAAGCGGCTTCGCACCTTACTAATATGGATTTGAGTTTGAATAAGGAGGCCCCGCGGGGCTAACAACCAATAAACCAGTTGGACATGTACTTATCTACCAGTTGCACAGTTACTAATCCACTTTGGACATGGACTTATCTACCTAGTGCGTATATCGACCTTTGCGTACACTTATTTACCTTTGCGTATATCGACCTAGTCATCGACCTTATAATACACCTTGTAATACACCTATCTACCCATTCCACATTGAGGAAAGAACAGATAAGCGCTCCATTCACCCAGATCTCAATGAGTCCCTATCTGAGTATCTCCAGAAATGTTATACAACTGTATCATCCACATAGCACAAATCCGGGTCACACCCAGAAAATCGGGGTCTTACACTCACCCTATATCCCCACACAATTAAGGGTCTTCCCTCTACACCCACCCTCTCCACACCCTCTACACGAAGGAAGTCTTTTTACATCCCGTTAAAGAAGTCTTTTACTAATGTTACTAATGATTTGCTTTTAGGATGAAGGCCCTCTCCTTTTAGTTCTTCGAGTTCCTCTCTTTTGGGGCCCCTCCCCCAAAAGAGAGTTGCTCCTCTCCTTCGTAACCTCAGTCGAGTCCCTCCGGGCCTCTCCTTCGTAACCTCAGTCGAGTCCCTCCGGGCCTCTCCCTCGTAACCTCGGTCGAGTCCCTCCGGGCCTCACCATATGAATAGTGAGTCCCTCTCCTTATAGTCGAGAGTTCGGCAGGCTCACCCTACCGGGCCTCTCCTCACACGTTACCTCTCCTTTTAGTCGAGAGTTCGGCTGGCTCACCCTCACCCTGCGGGGCAAAGACCCGAGGACCCATGCTTAGCTTATCGAGGAAGCTTATTGAGTTAGCTTATCTCTTTGGAGGAAGGACAGAATGATTACCAAGGTTGGGTTGACCAAGGTTTGCCAAGATCGAGATTGGATTTACAACCCAATTCATGAATTATTTACTGAGATTAGCGCACTATAGGATCGACTATAGGATTAGCTTAGGTATCGACTATAGGTAATCAAATCATGTGCCGTTTATGGAATCAAGATTAGTGGGATGAACCAAATGGGCACATCCATGCTCGTAAACAATTCGGTATAGAAACAAATGCTCACATGCATGGGAAGCAACTGGATAAAGCTAATGCCGTAGAACACGCTCAATGGCCATTCATAGGGAATCAAAACCTGAGTTTTAGCTATTGCTTCCTCGCTTTATGCCTAAAGAACCAATAGATTCTAGTTTGGCAGGGCTAGGTACCGAGCTGGTAAATTATCCTCTGCGAACGTGGCGTATGGGGATGGGAATTTAGACTTAATGAACCTGGCCTTCTCTTTATAGGGGTGCTAGATTCTCCCTATAGCCAGCAAAGCCAGACAAGCCCACTAAGCAAGCTCTTCTTCGCACGCGCCTTTCATTCCCGCTTCTTTCTTCCAATTTCAAGCGCACCTTGCCGAAGTACTTATCGATTCCTTACCCACCATCCCTCACCCATCGGAATGAGTGAGTGACTTCGTCCCTAAAGGAGAGATTTCAAGGCCAAAAGGTAGGAGGGAGAGGTAGGAGATGGCATAATGACATATATAATGAGATATCTCTTTGTATACGATATTCTTCTCCAGTTCCTCTCCTCTCCTTATCAGTCGAGCCCCCTAAAGGGTCCTGTTAGTCGAGCGATGGCGGCCTTATTAGTCGAGCGTTCGTTCCTCACCCTGCCGGCCCTCACCATCGGAATAGTGAGTGACCCCTAAATAATATAGGGCCCTTGATGCTTATTGGGTGGTGGGCTTTTGGTCGAGCCTGCTGTCGCACCCTTCAAAGCCCTCCATTTATTGAACAACTAGCAAAGCGCTCTGTCCCGCTGTTTATGTGTCTCACCTAGCCTCTCCTGCCTCGTAGCTCTCTTATCTGCGCCTAAGCTTACATGAATTTTTGTCTTTTATGATCCTGACCTCGAAACCAGGACGATTAGACTAATAAAAACAATCTGACTTGGGCTCAGCAGCATGAGCATAGACCCATGGGTCAGACACCTTTAGTGATTTTGATTTCCCGGGCTTAGATACCTTCTCGATTGAACGGGCTAGTAGACCCCTATAAACGTCTGGTTATTTTGACTTTCATGACTTTCCCTCCCGTCTTTATAACAAGTTTATAACACCCTTGAATCGCTCGACTGACTGCTCGGCAGACTCGCTACTTGTCTCAAAACGAAGAACTACTGCTGCAAGTCTTGGTCCGGTTGGTACTTATCTTGGCTTAGCTGGCACACAGACTACTTAAAGGAAGGAATATCGGGCTTAAAACAAGCATTCAAGTCCAATTAGCTCAGAATAAACAAGCTCAGCAACAATGGTTCCTGGTACAGATTGAGAAGATGGTTCAGGTTCCGTTCCTAATCCTGATCCTCTCATTAGTAAAGATCCTGGTCTTGGTTCAGGCATTGATGACTTGGGCTTGGAAAGAACATCAGTACTTGTTGGCTCAGCACAAGCTGTACAATAAGCTTCAACACTCTGACACACTTACTCAGTCGAGTACTGCGCATCTTAACCCGTGGCATCTCAAAAAAGTAATCTTCCTTCCCTCCCCCCTCCCGGCATAGTACTCCTTGTTCTCTTCCCTTGCCTTCTTCGCCTTCGGCTTAGGAACCCTTGCTTACTTATTTATATCTTAAACTGAAAGATAGGCAGGAACATAAGTCAGAACATAGATAGGCTCATGCGCCTTCGGCCTCGACCCGTTCAGGAGGTTAAGACAGCATCGGCTTCCCCTGTCGTTGAATTGGCTCTGTCTTCGGTCTCTCCCCCATAATAAAGAAACATTGAGGCTCACTCATGCACACATATGATCATGATAATTTATTGGTTATGCCCTCGGTTGCATTAGCTCATGTCCCTGGTACTCTCTTATTGAAGGATCGACAGGTTGTTTTTGAGGAGTCTAATAAAAGGATTTACCAACCGTCTATTATGAGTCCCGGGACAAGCAAATAAGCCTTCTAATTAATCCCTTTCCGAGTACTCCCTATCCGAGGAAGGAAGTATGAATCCCGAGCAACCGAGCATGAAGCCTTTGATTGAATCTGAATCTCGGGCAAACGATTGAGAGTCTGATTCCCTCCCAACCGACTGCCCTATCTATTAACCGGAAACCCAGCACGATTGATTCCCAATTTAGTTGAGGCACGCCAGTTCGAACGAGGAGCTAAGCAGCCAGTTGCCTTCCAACCAGCCAGCCGGAACCAGCCAGCCAAGAGACAAAACAGTTAGGCCAGCCCGGAGGCTCCATCCTTCACCCCCAGGTTAACAACTTGAAGTAGGGGATCGATCAGGCAACAGAGTTGAACTCCCATGAAAGCATGCTCGCCAGTTCGGGTCTTCCCTTCCCTTCGAAAACTTTGGATGATCAGTTAGGCCTTCCTCCCTGCTCCCTGCTGAAGGATGGAGATTGACCGGTGCGCTATGAAGACAAGAACTCCCTGGGGCCCCCACCATCCATTCACCCATTAGTCGAGATCATTATGCTTCCTCGAGCTTCAACTATAGGTAGGAAGGCGAACCTGAGGGAAGGGACTCCGCACCACCGGTTTAACTATCCCTCGGTCCAGCTAATGAAGGACCGGTTGAACAATCCAATGTTAGCAGGAGAGCTAGCAGAGCTGTTACCGGACCAGCGAGGAGAGCAAAAAACTAGGGCACCGACTCCTTCATCCTTAACTCCCGGGGGTGAGGATGGAGAAGCTTATGGAGGGATGAACCAGCTGCCTACCATCCATTTTGATGATTGAACCTTCCTTCATTCCATCCTGTAATCTTGATTTTCTGTTGGCTGGGAAATCGAGTTTAGTTCTTTCTTTCCAACCGGGGGTTCAGGGGCTTAACCAGCGAGATCTCCCCCAGCGAGGAGAGCAAACCATCTCTTACCAGGGGGTGTGGGTAGGCGAGGAAAGCAAACTTGATATCTTAACCAGCGAGATCAGAATAGGTAGTCTAGCGAACTGCCCACAATCGGAGAAGGGAAGGGCGCAAAGAAGGTAGGCGGAGGAGGAGATTGTTTAGGAGATGGGCTAGCTTCCCGGAGGAGGAGATTCCCGGCCAGAAATAAGTCAGGTGCCCTCCCAGAAGTTAACACGGGTCTGTCCATCCTTCCCGGTTGGATGTAGTTTTTTATGGCTGGCAAAGAATCTAGATAGTTTAGCTCCATGACCAACGGCTATATAGTTTAGCTCCGAATTACCTGCTCTCCGCGTAAAGGATTAGGGGGCCCCAGGCAATATCAACTATAGATAGGATGCATGGGGTTGGGTGGGCTCAGGCAGTAGGCTTCTCCCTCACTTAGGCTTCTCCCGGATCTGAACTCAACTACTATCCTGGGGCCATAGCTTCCATACCGTAACCTAGAACTCCCACCCGGATATATTTGTTACCCCATCCTACAGGGAGGGGGTGAAGGGTGGAGCAGTGGAGGAAGAGTAAGTCAATTCATCTACCGGGGGTGTGGGCTAGCCTGGAGTTGGAGGCAAGAGGATGCGTAAGCATGGCTCGACCACCGCCCCCCACCCAATAAGCATCAAGGAAGCAGGCTCGACTGATAAGGAGAGGATGCGTAAGCATGGCTCGACCAACGGGAGAGGATGCGGAGGCAGGCTCGACTGTTAAGGAGAGGATGCGTAAGCATGGCTCGACCAACGGGAGAGGATGCGGAGGCAGGCTCGACTGTTAAGGAGAGGATGCGTAAGCATGGCTCGACCAACGGGAGAGGATTTCTCGATCCGCAAGAGGATGCCTAACTTTATCTCCTCGATCGTGGGTGAGGGCAAGGAGAACTTTATCTCTACTGTCCGGTGAAGTTCAGTTGAGTACTGTCCGACCGGGCAAGGGGTTTACTCCATGGCTGGCAGTGATGACCCCACGGAAGGAAGTAAGGATGGAAGGGTGCAGGATGAAACGGGGGTAATGAACTAGTTGGGGGTGCGGGTAGGAGGAAGAGAAAGGTAGTGAACTCCCTCCCGGAAGGAAAGAAGCTCAACGAGGTCGGGATAGCGGCAAACGAACTTACCTTTATGACAGCCAAACAATTAGGCCAGCCACCCAGCCAAGAGCCCGGTAGTTAGTTAGGCCAGCCAAGAGAACAAAAGGGTAGTCTCGTTTCATCGAGTAGCTCCTCCCGGCTATCCTGTATTTTGAGTTAAGGTACAGGGTCCATTACTTTTACCTTTGCTACTGGCTGTGCTTCTATGGGGTCATTTACAGCAGGGGTTGAGTAAACAAGGTCAAGAACTAGCTTTGGAACTGGGAGTGGGTGCTTACTTTACTACTGCTTTACACGGAACCATAATTGGATTTGCATCACCCGTGATCGAATCCATACCCGGATAAAAGAGTAGCCCCAGGAACGGGAAAGGGTACAGGGTCAGGATTAGGCTCCACTTTGGCAAACCCAGAACCAGCCATCCTTCTATGCCTCTGCCATTGTTTGTTACTCCGTGGGATCTAATGATTCTAAGTCAAAACAAAAACTTCTTCTCTTGCTACTGGTAGATCTACTCCTACTACTAAGGGCTCTGGATCTCCTGCCTTTCTTCCTACTGCTTCTGGTTTCGGGTAAACTGCGCGATTGGAGTCCCTTTTGTCGAGTTGATTGAATATCATATCCCGGTGGTAGAGTTTCTTTCATCTCCTTTCCCTTCCCTTTTCCCGTAACCCTGGGAGCATGGAGTGATGGATGCCCAACCCATGACTTTCTCTTAGAAGCAACACCAGACGGATGGTCCCGATAGATAGGGTCTCCCTTTAGCAGAGAGAGATCGTTGAACTGCCCCGGATTAGAGTCATTACAGCTCGAAAGAAACTTTAGGCAGATATCGTCGCGTTGAACAACTGCCGGATAGCTTTATTATGGGCCATCAGAATTAAGCAACCTCCTTGGATGGGGACGGGCTTCAGAAATTGGATAGGATATGCCCAGACAACCAGGCAGGATATGCTTCGTTTATCACACTCGCTGAATTCATCTTAGGAGGTATGGCACTCTGACTATTTACCTTTACCCCCTTACCCTTTACTTACGTGTTTCCAACTAGGCACCCTTTTATACCCCAACCACCTATACTAGTTACCTACCTAATACTCACTTACCCAATTTCTTTATGGATGCCCCCACACCGTGCCTTCCTTGCTTCAGGCAGGAATATGGGGTACAGCGCGCTTAAACCAGTATTACCTTTAGATACCAACCATTTACTTTATTTTGGATAGATAGCCCTGTCGGTCCTCGGTACTGCCTCTTGAACTACTGTCAGAAAAGAACAGATTGATCTGAGACTTAGTCCCTTCTAACCCTTATACCCTGCCACCTATAGCTTCAGCCAAGAATAGGAGGGTAAGCGATCTTGACTCCCTCTACCTTGTTTCCACACAAACTAGTTACCCACCTGAAGAACTAGACCTGGTAGCCCTAGACCATGAAATGAATGAATGCACTTAGTGTAGTGAGTCGGGACTTCCTTACTTAATAACTTAACTACTCCCAGAACCCCTTTAGCGGAGATCCTTGGAACTTCAGCAGGCACGTCGTGAACTGCCAGATAGTTTTTCTCAACAGCCAGAACTTATGAGACATGGCATGGATCCACAATGTACTTTCTCGTGGCCATGACCTTGTATTGATAGCATGGATCCATAGTGTATCTATTCGTGGCCATGATCTAGCATTCTATTACATGGATCCGCAGTGTATTTTATTGGCGGCCATGCTTTGTACTCCTTTTTTGCGAGCATGGGTATGCCTACCTCGGGGATGATATATACATACTTGGTTGATGATTGATTGCAGGTACTCTCCAGCTCCTGGACCTCCAATTCATTTCCTTGCACTAGGAAGCGCAAGCCCCTCCGGGACCTTGCATTTCTTATTATTGTAAAGTGTTTCGGCCATCAGTTTCTCTTCTGACCTCACACTTTAGGGGGGCATCTGTTATACCCTTATTTGCCTTCCTAGAGGTTCATTAGACCCTTACCTTGTTTGCCATGTTGAAACACTTACTTTACTCCTTTCTTGAGCCTCAGTGTGAACACCATCCCACCTTGCACTACTCTCTAGGGGTGATGGTATTTGTTACATGGATTTTCCCGCTGTTTATGTGTCTCACCTAGCCTCTCCTGCCTGCCAAACTGATTGAATGGCTTTCCTTGCACTCGGAAGCGCAAGACCCTCCGGACCTTCCTTTCCTTATATCGTCTGCCTATCTAGCCTATTCCCTATCTTGCCTATCTTGCCTATCTTGCCTATCCATCTATCCCGGTTATTAGAAACAACACAGAACTATAGTCGGGGCTTAAACGCCTTATTCGGTTAAGGAATCATGGTTCTTCCCGGAATGAATTGCACGGAGAAGAAGCAGCCTGGTCCACCTACACTGATGGAACTATAGTCGCCGCCTTCGATCGCCGCAGTTGATTCCCTATCCAGCTACTCGAATTTGAGTTGTTCCTTCTACCTCCCTTCTACCAGGTTCCTTCAAATGGCTCCCTTCAACACCTTCGACATGGTTCTCAAGCGCTCTCTCTAGTATACTATACTCGTTGCCCATATCGATTTGGGGTACGGTTCAGCCTGATCCTTCCAACCTTTTCATAATTCGACGCCTGATCACCGCAGTTGGATCTCGCCTGGTTGAATTCCGATGCGGTTCGATATGCACCGGTTGGATGGACGGATGGATGTTCGATGCCTGCCGATCGGTTTGATTGATATGCACCAGTCCGATCTTCAGTGCGTGCCCGCCGATCGATGTTGGAGTTCGGTGTTGAATCTATGTGTGCCAATGCCAAAGAGATTCCATACGTGAGATGACTTGCACAGAGGAACACGGAGCCCGATGACCAATTCACGGTGCCCAGCAGATTGATGGAACCGGTGTGATTTCTCGCTTAGGTGTGTGTCGAGATGCGAATGTGGCCTATCGAGATGGGAATTGAAGTAAGCAAAGTGGGCGTAGCGAAATGATATAGAGTATGAACGCCTCTAAGGACTGGGAAATTCTGTAAGAAAAGTGGGCGGCTTCACCAAGCGAATATGGGAAATTCAAGAATGAAAGTGGGCGTATGGGAAGTAGCCGGTGATTATGAGTTTGAACCTGGCCTACCTATTGAAATTCCCACCTCTCATTAGTCAGTCCTTCTGTCCTCCGACCCTTTCTCTATTCTTTCCAGCCCACCCATATAGTTATACCTATTATGTCGGTAATTTAGTTACTTATAAGTAGACTTATTACGGATTCATAATGTCCCCTATATTTTGATCTAATCAGTTACTTACCAGATATGGGCATATGTCATTACGCATCAAAACCTCCGCCTCCTGAAAATGCTATAATAGTAGGGGAATCTTGAAAAACCTCCGCCAAGAGAAAATGGCCAAATTAGTAGAATGCGTAAGCATGCTCGACTGTTAAGGACCTTTAGGTGCTCGACTGTTAAGGACCCTTTAGGGGGCTCGACTGATAAGGAGAGGAGAGGATGCGCAAGCAGGCTCGACTGTTAACCCCCCAAACCAATAAGTAAACCCTAACCTTTAGGTGCTCGACTGTTAAACCCCCCAAACCAATAAGTAAACCCTAACCTTTAGGTGCTCGACCTTAAGGGAGAGGGAGAGGAGAGGATGCACAAGCAGGCTCTCAATCTAAGGAGAGGACCGGAGGGGCTCTCAATCTAGCCCCCCCACCCAATAAGTAAACCCTAATGCACAAGCAGGCTCGACTGATAAGGAGAGGACCGGAGGGGCTCGACCATAAGGATGCGCAAGCAGGCTCGACTGTTAGGGTTTACTTATTGGGTGGGGCAATAAGTAAACCCTAACCTTTAGGTGCTCGACCTTAAGGACCTTTAGGTGCTCGACTGTTAAGGATGCGCAAGCATGCTCGACTGTTAACCCCCCAAACCAATAAGTAAACCCTAACCTTTAGGTGCTCGACCCCAGGTTGACTTATTGGGTGGGCCAATAAGTAAACCCAAGAGGGAGAGGGAGAGTTGAGTGAGTGAGAAAGGGAGAGATATGCCGTCACTCTATTATATATGTCATTTCGGTTAGCTGGCTCGGGATCAATAGGTCCAATATTGCCGGTGCATTCACTAGTTATGATTCAACAATGACATAACTATCATGCCGTATCTAGCCACTAGAATCTATCTCATTATGTGATCGGTTCATTCATTATATATGTCATTATGCATTCATTCCCACTTCCTAACCTTCATTACTGATCAAAACCTCCGCCTCCTCGTGGGGCAAGAATAGGACCTTTAGGTGCTCGACCATTAGGACCTTTAGGTGCTCGACTGTTAAGGATGCGCAAGCATGCTCGACTGTTAACCCCCCAACACAATAAGTAAACCCTAACCTTTAGGTGCTCGACCCTAAGGACCTTTAGGTGCTCGACTGTTAAGGAGAGGGAGAGGAGAGGGAGAGGAGGGAAAGATGTTCAAACCTCCGCCTCCTCTCCTCTCCTCTCCTTATCAGTCGAGCAACTCAAGTTCCTCTCCTTATCAGTCGAGCAACTCAAGTTCCTCTCCTTATCAGTCGAGCCCCTCACCATCGGAATAGTGAGTGACCCCTAAATAATATAGGGCCCTCCGGTCCTGAAAATGGCAAAATAGGAGCTAAAAGTTCAAAAACCTCCGCCGCTGATACACCATCAAGAATCAACATAGGTAGGTGAGAGGGAACGACCCGGGCGGGGAGCTGTCAAGGTCTGTTAGGTTCTTTCATATAAACAAAGGTAGGTGAGAGGGGGCCCAGTTCTATAAGTCACGTAGTCGCTTGTCCGCTTATTAATCGGGCAAGGTAGGAAAATGGGAAGATTGAGGTTCTGGGGTTCTGGGAGAGGATTCAAGCTAGTGGTCTTTATCTCCTTCCTAGGAATAGGGCTCACAGTATGATATGTGATAGTCGTGCTCAAGGTAGCAGTAGAGAGTATAGTTGTGCTCCAGGTAGATGTCGATGTGGAGGTCAAGGTCGAGGTCAAGGTGAACATAGCCGGCCGGCTGAGGGTTCAAGGCCGGTGTAGTAGAAGGTAATATACTGAGATTCAGCTTATGGGTCAATATATGAGTTAGAAAAGACCGATTAGAGGTCGTCGCCGTCACCTGCCTTCCACTTGGGGTCCAGTCATGATATTGGTTACCATGAGGGTGAGGTTATTTGAGCTCATCACCTAACCGACCCGCCAGCCTCCCTATATTTATTCCCTCAAAGGCATCCCACTTTTTGTTCTGCAGGCGCCCTGTTCTTTTATGTCCTTTGCTGGTCGGGCGACCCTATTGCTTGGAATGGCGTGACATAATTCTCTGGCTCATTCCTCTAAGGCTATCCGGTTCCTGGTCTGCAATGCGGTTAGCAATCGGGAATGACGAGCTATCGAGTTGAGGCCCGTTCAGATCGGACAGAAGAAAGAAGCAAAGGGGTCAAAATAGAATAGAGGGGCGAGGTACGGAGTCGTGACTCTTAGAGGTAGGAGGGCGAGGGAAGAGGGACTATATGATTCGGTGAGGAGATCCAATCTCGTCAGACTCGTCAGAACGGATAAGGGATGATCCATTGACTTATGAGTGAGATGGATTATTGGGTCACTTACCTTCAGGGCATATATTATTTGACGTTGGCCCTTCGATTGATAGGAATGCGATTGAGGGAATCAAATATGGGTGCTGCTGGTCATTATTTATATATGTAAATACGGTACGGTAAAGCAACTCGTTTATTAGGCCCTATATCCTTTTTATTAGCTCCTGCCAGCGTTTCGTTTTGGTGGATCAAACCATAGCCAGCCCCAAGCTATCCATTATGCGTTGAGTTGGGGTGATAGAACCAGAGCCCCGTACCCATTATGCGATTGCTGGATGGCATGGCTGGCTGGCTGGATCGGAAAGAGAGTGGGGGATAACATGACACAAAGCTTGCTAGCTCGCTGGTGCTGGCCATACGGAAGATATTGCCTTTTCTTGCAGTTTGCTTGAGTCAAATCGATGATTTCATGCATTTCAGTTCCTTCCATCCATCCATCCAATCTAAGGGGTCTGGCTGTATTGACTAAATGCAAGCAGTTCCAACGATCCAACGACAGACAGGTGGTTCCTTTTCTGCCTGTGCCACCCACTCACTTCCTGTCCAAAAGTAGGCTTCAAAAAGTGAAATCAGAATGGTCTAAGCGCCTACCCCCTCCCTCTTATCTATCTATTCAGGCATGAGTGTGACAAAGGGGATCCAACGGTTGTTCCTGTGCAACCCATTTGCATTCATTGTGCAGGCTAGGCTTATCAAGTCAATAGCAAAGTGACAAGTGTATAGCCTGTCCAATGACTAAGTTCAGGTAATTGAGCCTATATATAAAGGGTGGTTAAGACGACAGGACGACAGGTGAGCAGCAGGTCGCGCACACACATTCATCAAGTAGGCTGATCAAGGGATCTGAATGGTGGTCTAAGTGCTAACTAACCCACTCCACCAAGATTCCTTCCTCAAGCAAGTGTTTTTGTTGTTGAACGCCCGTGCAATGCTCAAAGTTCAGGCCTGTGAGGTGAACCGGTATTGAAAGGATTGGTTGCACGCAGTAGGTCACATAAAGATTTCTTCATCGTGTAGGCTTTCAAAAGGGAATACAACCGGTTTGCCGACCCAAGCACTAACAACATATAATAAGGCAGTGTCAAATTGACAGATGACCACTCTTACTTTGCAAAATTGTTGAGCCACTGCTATGCATTACCCACCTATTGTTACCCGTCTCCCCCTGCCTATCATGATGGGTCAGTCTCATACCCGTACCCCTTCCTTCTATTATTCGATGGTGTGTTATTCAGCTCTTGATTCGGTCTCAATAACTTAAGCCATAGCTAATGCACGCTTAGAAGGGAAGGTAAGTAAGAAGGAAAGAAGGTGGGCAGGTTGTGATCACTGAAACTCAGCAGGATCCACTAGCCAGCAAGCGAGATAACGACCAGATAGCAAGACCAAGCTAGTGATGCCAGCCAGAATGAATGGGATTGATAATTGATGTGATATGAATGAATTGATTCCATTGATTAAGCCCCAGCTGGTGAGCTCATTCATACCAGCCATCTGCCATGAAAGCCAGCTAGAAAGCGGTATAACCTATTCTTGGAGCTAGCCTCCTTTATTATTGGATTTTGGCATATGGAAGCAATCTTTCTTATTAGTGCAACCCACCCTTAGAGTATAAAGTGGTTACTATCGATGGGACCAGACCAGTAGCGAGCGAACCATCCAACATAGTCACCCGACATAGCCTTACCACGTAGCCTAGCATAGAAAGACAGAAAGAAGGTCATTGCTGATGGCTAATAGTAGATCCAGGTAGGTTTCAGGTGTTTATACAAGTGTAGATGCCGGTACCAAATATAGGTGTCCCTGCATTATCAGTACTCGCTGGTGATGATTCTTTTCCGGTACTCGCTGGAGGCCATCCCAGTATATGCCAGGTAACTTGATCCAGGTATCAATACAAGTGTTTATGCTTTAAATGCTTAGCTTTATTTCTTTATACTTGAAGATAGAACTATTCCCATTGAGCAAGGGCTATTATATAATATCCCCAGTACAATCTGATAAAATGACCCATCTTACGGGAGAGGCATCGATCAAGTGAATCAATTTCTTTTATTCTATCAACTGATGAGTCTTACGAGAAGAGCGTTACCACCAACCACTTCAACATATTCCAAAATAGGCGTTATCACCGGCACAGGCAACTTCTACACAAAGAGGACATTGATTTAGGCCATTCAATCCGCATTCAATCCGCCCTATTCCGTTCGCCCTCATTATTATCATCGCTACCGCTTGGGAATGAGCACCAGTTGGAAATGATTGCTACCGCTTGCCTTATGTGGAAGGAAAGGAGGAGCGCTGTCGAAATAGCCCTATTTAAGAAAGATGAGCCTGGTTCCAATAGCCCTTTCAAATAGACCTGGTGAAAAAAGACCTGGAGAAAGAGTAACCCTTCCTTATGAGGAGCCTGGTTCGTCATCTGACTCAATCAAAACAAGGTGTCATTGAGCCAAAACATAAAATGAGAATAAATCAAATGATGTATGTGCATGGTCTTGACTCTACAGTTATAGCAGCGGCTGCTCCGGTAGTAGGCACCCGCTGGGCCTTTGTAGAGGTTTTGGAACTCGAACTAGATCCAACTCCACTTAGTTAATGGCCAGGACGTAGAGATGCTGGTATTGAATGTGAAAACGTCTGGTTGGACAATTCAATTGAAACACGTCTCCATGCAAGTCCAAGTTAGCGGACGAGTGAAACGTCTCGATGGCACCATCATATGTGAAAACTAGGGAGAATATAAGTGACTCTTAGGCTTAGGAAGAAGACCAGGTGAATTCAAGTGTCAACGTGTCTACAAGTGTATTCTCTTAGCCCCGCTCTGGCATCGGCACTACCTGGTGGCCTTAGTAGTGGATCTCGACAGCATCGACTAGCCCGAACTCATATGGCCTATGGGCAACAAGTTCAATCAACGTCTCCATGGCGTTAGACCTGGCCCCATAGTAGATATGCAATTCTAACGTAAATATGCCAGTATCACCGTATAAACCTAGTATATAAACAAGTAGAGATGGCCATATCAATCATATAGTATAATGAAAATAGATGGACACATTGAATTATGAGTCTTTGTGTTCATGGCCAGGACATAGAGATGCTGAGATATATACTATGTGAAAATGTAGATATGCTAAGGCCGAGGATCCAGATAGAAGGCTGAAGATCCTGTGTGGCTCCAGACCGTTTACAGAGCCGGGGTCAACCTAAGATGCCGTGGACCCCAGGCGTTCAACAAGGCGGGACGTCACTGCGTGTCTGGGCCATCAGGCTAAGGCTGGACCTGGATCTTTTTGATTGAAGAACCGTCTTGCTAAGGCAGGCCTGGAGACTTCATTCACTCTTTAGTAAGAGCTTAAAGGATTGGGATAACTTCACTGCGATTGGGAGCTTGAACTGAACTGCTTAGCAAACTGTGTAGTTATAGGGTAGGCTCTTTACTTTATTTCTGCAGAATAGTACAACTTAGCCTTATAGGCGATTCCATTGTGACTCAAGATCCCTTTGTACTCTTAGCTGTTCTTTCCTTCCATTCCAGATTCATTCAGACACATAAATCCTTCTTCCTCAGTAGTTATACAAATCAATTATTTACTTAGCGAACTATTGTATTGAAGTGTTTCTTCCTTCTGTCTGTGTTCGGGTTAAAGACAGAACCTTCTTCCTCTGTCTTCCAGTCAAAGACAATGTCTCTCATTCATTCATACACACTTCCTTAAGTCGTTTGAGATGAGATACTTTCTCTATGGCTTTAGTCACTTACTCTATGGCTCTATGGCCCGAAATAAAATATCATATAGCAAGCACACCGGATCTATGAACCAACTACTGAACCAACCGGATAATCTACTGGTTTTTCAACTGGATCAACGGAGCCCGCTGGTAGAAGGTATGCTTAATCTAGACCTTGAACTGCTCGTCCTGGACTTGGATCTGCCTTTGCCTCTGCTCCTGTCTTTGCTTCTCTCCTACGACTGGCTTTGGCGAAGCTACTTCCGATGCGACTATTGTTGGATATGGGTCTGGATATGGAACTATCCGAAGGTCAGCTATAGGGTATGGGTATTTATCTTAAGCTGCTGGACCTGGAAGGTATCCTGGTCAAGATGGTGGTGCTGCTTCTGGTTCTCGAGATGGAAAGGATGCTTATAGGGTGGTCCTTCAACCGGCTCTACGCCTGGGACTGGATCTTACTCATGAAGGTAAGCATCTCGATCTCGATCTGTATATGCAATAAGCTATGCTCCTACCTACCTTTCCCTTGTCCCTGCCTTTGTCTCTATCTACGCTTCTAGGTATGTTACTGATGCTGGAGGATCTACGTATGGAACTGAGCGAAGGGAAGAAGCTACTGTATATGGATCTCACTCATGAAGGTCCGTAACTGGCTCTCCATCTCTATAATCTAATAGGGCTGGGTATCGATCTGTAACTGGAAGGAATGCTGCGGGCTCTAAGCGAAGGGATGTTGCTGCTGGGTCTACTGATCTACTTATGGCGCTGGTGCATAAACTGACTCTGTTCCCAGTGCATCTATATCTGCCTCTCCTCCCTCCTTTGCTGTGGTGCTGAGCTACATGGGCCTAGAGCTATATTAGCGAATCCTCAGTCACTTTCATGTCTAATGGACCAGACATAGAACCCATAGAACCATAGTGCATCGTACTGATAATCTGATACCGAAGAAGGGCGCTGCTACGGAGGAAGAAGGGCGCTACGGATAAGAAATCTGTCTGAAGCGAATGAATCATCCGTAAGCTTTATATTCTCCCTATAGAGACCACATAGAAAGTGAAGTGAATCATCTATGAGCATACGATAAGCTTAGACACCTTTTCATAGGTAGCTGCATAGGTCCGGACCCACTAAGTCATGGATCAATCCATCTAGCTTACAGGAATGCCAAGGACGAAGGATCCGACAAGAAGCGTGTCCATCATCATCATGCCCGAACCCAAAGCTAGAGAGGCCAAGAAGGAACCAGAATCTCCCCCAACCTAACCACCGTGCTGGCCCGACGAGTGGATAAGCGTTCAGCCCTCCCGAAAGTCCGGCCTCCCATCCACCAGCCAAAACCCAAGCAGCGCCAATGCCACTATCTAGAAACTATAAGTAACCGTCCAAAGAGCACCCATGCCACTCCCGGTGAGTCGATCCCCTCCAGCAATACCCGAGATCGTCAGTGTGGTTTGGGCATTACATTGGGCAGCCAGCTAGGTCATTGATTCAAATACAGCTAGCATACGGCTCGGGCTAATGACGTGGCGATAGGAGTGAACATCATCATGCGAATGGGAAGCTTTTTCACTTCTTTTATCCGATCTCATATAGCATCGTATATATCGTAGAGCGTACACATGTATCAATCACACACCCCACCATCCGTCATCAGTCATTCCGTCTCAATCATCGCTGTCAGAATCATGTGCTACTGGGTTGCCGGCCCTGGAAAGAATCCTGTACGAGATGATGTTGTTTCCACCTTGGATGCTACTAGTTATTGATCTCACTCTTGAACTACTGCCACAGGTGATGCTTCAACTGAAACGAATGCAGGCTCTTAAACTGGCTAAGGAGCTAATGGAGGTGCCTCTGCTTATGCTTGCTTCCGTTACTGGCTTTGATGCAATAACTGGAATTGGCTTTGAAACGGGTGCTACTTCAACTGCTGGTGGTGCTACCGGTGGTGGATCAATGGGCTCTACCTTCGCTGATGGGTAAACTCAATCTGCATCTACTATAGATGCTCAAAGCGAGGATGCTTACTAAGGAGATGGGACTAATGAGGATGCTGGTCCTGGCATTGGATCGGGATGGGTAGGGCGCTTCCTCGAATGGATGTACGGCTGCGCCTTCCAAAGGGAATCACTAGCGAACACTAGCGAACCACCAGCGAAAACCAACCCCAGCGAATAGGCCTTTCCTTCTCTTTCGGAAAGAATTCCCTCAAGCTTTCTTTGGGTACAGACGTGAAAAATGCCTGGTCCACCTAAGTGGGGACTGTACGCTGAGCCATACCAGTTCATGAAAAAGCTAAGCCTGTTACCTCATAAGCTTGCCCAGCCTTATACCTTAGCAGCGATCTAAGCCTACTACCGTAGCTAGCTTGGTGTTGATAGCTTTATCAGTAGTAGTGCTTAGCCCTAGCCCTTGTGTATCGATGTGCTAGTTGCTCTGTGTATATTTTTTTGAGTGTAGCTTGATCTCTGTATCTTGCCCACCCCTGCTGGCTATGCCTGTGCTCTAGCTGCTTTCACTCGGGCAACTTCAATTTCTAATGCAACTTTCACTCCTGCCCTTGCCCGCTCACATCCTTTCAACCAACCTACGGGACAACCAACCATAGCTTTTCATTGATAGATTAGCCGCTCAGTCTAGCGAGGCTCGCCCATAGTACTTTGCAGGCCGATTAGCCCTCGCCCCGCTACTAACCCATGATTAAGAGCGCCTCATCCAATGAAATGAACCCTTGTCCTATCAGAATAGATCCTTGTCCTATCAGAGGAGATAAGGTCACATCCGCAACCCTGCCCTACCTATCCCGGATTCGTTAAGTCATGGTAATAAGTTGACCCGAAATCCCCGGCTCGACCAATACTTTTCTTGATTGCTTGCACCTCAATCGGGAAGCTCGACCATAGCCTATAGGTACTTGCCCGAGCGTAGCGTAGCGTAGTTCATTGTCAGTGCAGCCACTTACCCGAGAATCTTACCCGCTTACCCGAGACGATAATCTTACCCGAGCCCGAGAATAGCATTGAAGATATTCATTGTCACAGCGTACAAGATATGAATCATCAACGTAGAAGATGTTAATAAGAAACTCACGGGACCAAACCCATAGGCCTAACTAGATTGTTATCAAGGAAACTACAGGCAGGCGATAGTCAGCTTTCAACACGCTATCTCTATAACTATGAGAGTTCGAACATCACTATTAGTGTATATAACTATGATGTGTTAATTAGGTTCATACTGTGTTATATTAAACATGCTTGATTAGCTGTAAGTACAGGTGTAATCATTGAGCTGCGTTTTCTGCATAACATCTTATAGCTTCTATTACACTTAGTTGGAACAAGAAGCTCGTATTATATACTAGTAACTCTTATTACGCCATACCATGGATTTAGTTCACATGTTATAAGCATTCAATCTACTAGTCTCTCTAAAAGGAAACCCATATCCTAGTGCTCTTTATTAAGATACTTCATCATATCAAATACTCTTGTTCCATACTCATCAAACAACCTGGAAGACTTATGGAACTATATCAGGTTCATGAAAGCATAGTGATTACGACATAGAGCTAGAACACTCGAATCAGATTAGATATGTGATATAACTAGCCAATAACAGAGCTCGGATTGGATAGAGATGGTGGTAAAGCCATGTAATGATTACGTATCGTATTGACCTAATATATGATGCAGAGTGAATAGACATTACTTGTAGAGAACAGGCAATACTCACAACATAACAACAAGTTTGGTTACTCCTCTTCTACATGCATTGTTTCCATAATAGTTACAGCTTAGTATAAATGTGAGTTCATTGGTTCGATCTGCTTGGGTACTGTGATTACGGAAAGAGCTCATACTCTTCTCATAGAGACTTCTATTCCCATAGCTATTAAGTGTTGTGCTAATTAAGAGCAGCTTATAGATAGTCATGTAATTAGAATGAATGAAAGCAGTCATATTTGATAAGTGTGATGTGTAATGTTATAGATGGTAATCATACTATAACTAAGGAGACTAGAATCCTAAGTATTAACATGATAACCACTAGTATTGAGCTTCCTATTAGGTCTATTAGTAACCAGTATGTACATAATATATGGGAATACAAGACCTTTCTTATATGTAAAACAGATACAACAAGCTTATCATAGCTGTGATAAAGTGGACCATAGTGCGATAGGACTGGGTTGGGCCGAGCCCTGTAGACGTAGGTAGATTGGTCAATGACTCTTGTTGGCCCGGTGTGCGTTCCAGGCTCAAGCTAACAACAAGATGGCAAGTCTCTTTAACAGATGGTACAGGGAAGCAATAAGTGTGACGGGCAGAAGAAACCGTAAGTTAACCTCTTCCTTCTCTCGGCTACTGGCCTTCGGGAAAGCTTGGCATTCGTTGTTCTCACTTCACTCCAGTCAATCAAGCCCAATCAACTTTACCTAACTAACTCACTAACTAAGTACAAAGGAAGGGATATGGGCTGGCTTGCTACACAAAAGTGAGGCTTGCTTGTTATAAAGAGTGGATTATTCTCCGTCAAAATTTCCCCTAATTGTCACTGCGACGGACCCTTTGTCGCTGCGACGTGAACTCCGAAAAATAGGGATACTAGCAAGGAACGGTTTCATGTAAGTTTGTGCTCCGAGTTCCTCCGATGGATTGATAGGGGCAAGCAACTGTGACGGGCTATCTTCCCCTCTTCTGATCGAAGGACTGGATCCTTCTTGTGATGGATGGGATTGACCCGATTGATCAAAATGATGGGTTAGATCGAAGGTAGAGGTGAAGATTGGGTTGGAATGATCCCACCATGTTGCTTGTTGATCGAAGAGGCAAGGGAAGATATTAGTTGCTGGATCAATAGAGGGAAAGGGGTATATCCCGATTGCGCACCCCTCCCCTAATCAGCTATTCAGTTTGATAGTGAGCTAATCAGCTGGTCAATAGTGACTAATCCAGTAGTGAAAATCCTTGCTCTCCTAACGTCAAGCAAGCCCCTACCGGTCCTTGTTGCCAAGCCGGGGTAGTAAGCCCCTAGTGAGTGGATGAGGAACCAACCCTAGTCATGATATTTCATCCTAGTGCTTTAAGTCCAAGGACCCTGAACCTTGCGATATTGTTTCTTATGCTTTCCATGACCCCTAGTGGATCGTTCATTCTTTGAAGCCCCCCCACCCAATAAGTAACTTAATCAATCGCTTGAAAGACAAGACCTTATCGCCGGTACCACACCCTCACCCATGCCTGGCCATCACCGCACACACCTGCCTCACCCATACTCATTATCACTATAGCAGCTTTTAGTGATCGCTATCGCGCCCCTTTAACCTGTGCCAGAATCAATAAGAATCTGGGGCCCCTCCCCCTAGGTTCCGCAATAGAGAATAATCTGGTGAGGTGAGTTAGGTGAGTCAGTCAGTAAGGGTTTCCATTCCCAATAGCCCTCAAGTCATTGTTTTTGTCCGTTGTGGGACCAGATGGATTGACTAAAAACCTTATTCATTTGGCTTTTGGCCTTTGTCAAAACCTCATGAGATAGGAGACTCCGCTACGCTAATTGGGCAGACTCTAATGGGAACCAAAGGAGCCATGTTGGTGACTTAACGAGCGTATACACCAACCATGTAGTAAAGCTAGTAGTGTCCATATAGGCTAGTGGGAGCTAGTACTAAAGCAAATTGACATGGAGCTTCTCCTCACCATATGAATAGTGAGTCCCTACCGGGCCTATGGCTTTCACTATTATATGGCCTTAATCTAGGAAGTGTGTCCTAGGGGTAAGCTCTATATAATCCGCCTTCTTAACCTACTATTGCAGCATACCACCTAAGCATAAACCTATTACTTACGAGCATGCCACTTCAGTCATTTGGTCCAATTAAGAAAGCGCAGTCTCTAAGGCCTTACTCCCGACCTACAGCTACCGACAACCATTTTGACCCCCTTTCATTAGCTAATAAAAAAGTCTTTATTGGGCAGGAGGACGGGCTTGTAAATCTAAAACTTACTGAATACTGATTGGTTTCGTGCTTTATCCGCGATTCTTTATATAGGTGCTTCTTTCAAGTTCTAGATATGGGTGCCAGTATTGCTATTTAGACCTTCTGCTTCGCACCGCTACGCCCCTGTTGGACTGCTAAGTTGTGGGTGAGGAACGAACGAACTGCCCGAATTATTCACTGTTATATTCTTTATGATATCTTACTTACGCGCTTGGATCGGCACTTACAGCTTTGTATTGACAACCTGCCTGCTTATACCCCCTCCGTGCCTTCTGTTCGATCTAAAGCAACCAACCACCTGGCTGGCGTATTCACAACCCCTTAGAGAACGGTCTAAACTTAGAGCTTTGCACGGACGTTCGAAAGGAAAGATAGATAGCATTTTTGTACGGGCGTTCAACAACACACTTGCTTAAATAATCCTTAGTTGGTAGGCACTTCAACAAGCCATTGTACCTTACCTTTTAGCATTGCCCTTCGATAACACTTGCTTGAGGCACGGAGTGAGGTGGCACTATCTTCTCTTTCTTGTCGGGCCCGGCTAAACCCCAGATACACTTTCTTAATTCAGACAGACAGCACTGGCACAACTCCAGCTTTGACAAGTAAGTGCTGCTTCCTTAATCCAACTACTTCAACATTGCCCTTACTGCTTTTAGGGAAGACCTCCTTATTAATGCTTGTATACACAATTCATATATTTTTTACAGCTACCAACCAACACCCTGTATCTTTAGAACCCTTGATATACCGGCTTACCTGCTAACTTAAAGCATTCATTGCATGAGTGGGCTTTGAATACACTTGCTTGAGGAACGAAGTGTGGTAGGGTAGCAGCACTATACCTTCTTTTGTAGGGCCCGGGCTTAACCCATAGATTCTTTATTTCTATTTTTACAGCACCTTATTTGATTTGCACAACCCCAGCTTTTAGAAGAAGTGCAGAATCCAACTACTTTCACACATGCCCAGATTGCCTTTTAGGGAGGACCTGCTTATTCCTATTTGATCAATTTGAGTTTGACAGACGCTACTAACTGTTGTGGATTGGATCCTCACAACTGCCTGAAGAGAGAGATAAGAGGGAGGTAGACACTTAGACGACCATTTGCTTTCGCACCTTTATAAGCCTACATAATGAATGAATTAATGAATTGTTACTCACAACCTGTTGTGTTCACCATCCTTTCTATACCGGCTCAAAGACCTCAACACCGGCTCAAAGACCTCAACTTAGAGCTTTGCTATTCACCGCTACGCCCCAGCTGCCTCACGAAACTTAGTTATTGAACCGAACGAACCGGCTGGGCTGCTTGCTTAGGCACTTTGACAAGTCTTATTTACTTGATCAGCCTACCTTACCCTTTGACTTATGAGCATGCTCCTGTTCTGTTTACCAGACTCACCACGGATACCTACTTAGAAAATGGAGGGAGGAACAGACTTGTCTGAATAAACCTTCTTTAGACATAATTTGTCCCCCACTAAACGCTCATATGGGATCTTCTTGAGAAACTTACCGCTCCGCCTCTTCGATCCTCACCGCTGCGCGCTTCTTCTCTTATGTTGCCCCCTTAGTTTTTGGAATACTCTACCAACAGATGTGCCTTCCTATCAGTCGATATCTCCATGAGTGAGCATGCTGCGGGCTTTCTCGAAAGGGCATCGGCGGGTTATCAAATAACTTGAGTAATCCATATGCAGCAAGATGACCACGGACCACCTGGTCCCTCCTGACCTGTCTCCGGAGATGGTGGAAGTATCTATCTCTCCACCGAATCCTCATCAGTGCTCAGATGATCTGCAACAGAGCCCGCTCAGTTAACCTATATTATATTTGCTCGTGCCCCCTGTCCGGCGAACACTCGCCCAGGACTTCGATGTAGCCGAGATGGATCAAATTGTTGAACGATTCTAACAGCGGGCCGATCGTGATTGGAGGAGCTTTAGGATTACGAAAATGAAATGAAGTCGTTAGGTGAGGTACGAGGGACGTTAAGTAACTCAATCTCGCCCATCCTGTTAACTAATACCAATGCCCACAATCATGGGTGTGTTTCTTTTTACAGTAAATACCTGGGATCATAGATTTATTTATAGCACACTGGTTTTTCTCTCTTTACTGCGATTTTCACTGGCTTTGCTCCTGGTGCTATCTTAGCTGGATCAAGGGTTAATCTACAGATGCCTCTATATACGATGCTTCCTTTGCCCTAGGTGCATCTGGTGAGACTAATGGATATGCGAACAGGTCAATCAGCAGCTTCATCAACTACTGAAGAAAGATGAAAAGAAAGCCGAAGAAGAAAGACTCTACTGAAGCACCAACCCTTGCTTCCTCTGCTCTTGCCTATGCTTCTTTCTACACTATAGGTGGTTCCTGGTACCGGTGCTGAAACGACTGCTTCATCGACTGGATCATATGGATCTTTACCTGGAAAGTATGCTGCTAGTGGTGCTTATGCCGGGCATGGAGAAAATGCTACTGGATTGGGCTTACTAGGAGTTTCTTAGAGAGCTTCTTGCTTGGCTTAGTGTTCTCTTAGAGAGCTTAGAGAGAGCTGACGGAGCTTCCTTGGTGTTGTTTGCCCAGTAAAAGAGTGAGTTCCTAGGAGGTGATAAGTGTGTTCTTAATATGCAGAGAGCTAAATAGATGGGTGTTTATCGAGCGAGAAAGCGATGGCGGCCTTATAAGTCGAGCCTGCTTACGCATCCTAAGAAGGGTGAGCAATATAGTGCCTTTTAGGGAGATATTCCCTTCCCCACCACGCCCAGGTACCGGGAGCAATATAGTGCCTTTTATACCTCCCTCTCCTAGCGGGGTCGAGAGAGGCGCATCTTATATAAGAGATTTGCTGATTTCATTAGGTGATTTCAAGGCTGCAACTACCGCAACATATATAAATAAATATTGAATTTCCCGTATGAAAGGTACCAAAAAACAACTCTAATTTACCCCAATTTCACGGACAAACAGGAAGATTCCAATTCCGGATTCAACTCACCGCATCTTATATAAGAGATTGGTTCATTGGCGGAGGTTTTTCAAGATTTCCCTCTCCTCTCCTCTCGATGGCGGCCCTCTCCTCTCCCTCTCCCTTAAGGTCGAGCACCTAAAGGTCCTCTCCTTATCAGTCGAGCCTGCTTACGCATCCTTAGGGTCGAGCACCTAAAGGTTAGGGTTTACTTATTGGGTTGGGGGGTTAACAGTCGAGCATGCTTGCGCATCCTTAACAGTCGAGCACCTAAAGGTCCTTATGGTCGAGCACCTAAAGGTCCTTATGGTCGAGCACCTAAAGGTTAGGGTTTACTTATTGGGTTGGGGGGTTAACAGTCGAGCATGCTTGCGCATCCTTAACAGTCGAGCACCTAAAGGTTAGGGTTTACTTATTGGGTTGGGGGGTTAACAGTCGAGCATGCTTGCGCATCCTTAACAGTCGAGCCTGCTTGCGCATCCTTAACAGTCGAGCATGCTTACGCATCCTACTAATTTGGCCATTTTAGCTTGGCGGAGGTTTTTCAAGATTTCCCTACTATTATAGCATTTTCAGGAGGCGGAGGTTTTGTAATGACATATATAAAGAATGAACCAATCTCTCCTCTCCTTATCAGTCGAGCCGATGGCGGCCTTATTAGTCGAGCGTGCTACGCACCCTGACGGACCTAATCAGATCAGTGACAATCTTTCTCACGGAATTACCTATCTCATCCTGACATGATGCCATTGAGAGAGATCGATTTGGTTCATTTCGACCAGTGATTCCAGTCATGAATGAGATCTATTATATATGTCATTTATTACATGTCTCATAGAAGGTCTGATGAGGGTAGGCATGAGGAGATTGGAGGTCTAATGAGGAAAAGACTGCCTGCCTATTCAACTGGCTGGCTTTTGAACTGCTGCTTTATCCATTGCCTATGCCTTCGCTACCTATACTGATTCTTGTTCGGGTGGTGCTGCTTCCCCATGTGGATCTGAATCTAGATATGGAACTCGAAAGAAAGGATGCTTTCACTCGATCAACAAAAGGATCAACTGTCTCTCCCGCCTCTCATGCTGATAGTGGGCCAATGAATGAGGTAAGCTGCACCTGTCACTATATCTGCTACTTTTGCTTCCAATACCTTTGCCTCTGTCTCTATTTATTATGCTGTTGGTATATTCAGGCGGAACTGAAACGCCCCTATTTTGAATAAAGAAAAAGGGTGGGACTTTTTAGTCGATATGTTAGTCAGTTTGGGAATACTGATTCTGACTTTGCTGCTGAAATTGTTTGACTTGGTCAATTGAATCTGCGTATGGAACTGGGTAAAGGAAAGCCGGCGGGACCGCATTTCGATCTGCATCTCGATCTGCCACTGATGGTAATGAAACTACGGGTGAGACTGAAGGATCTAAAGCTAGGGACTTCGCTACTGAAACTGCCAGCTATGGAACTGCAAGGGATGCCACCTACGCTCTTGCCCAGGTGAAACTCATGCTTTTGGGCAATTATGATATGAAGTCGCGAGATGGTGGTGGATCAATGGTTCAATGGAGCTGCTTTGAAATGGTTCACATCGATCAGTGGATAGTGATACCGATCCGATACAAAGAGGTTGTTGGACGCGTGATCCGATGTTTCCTGCTCTAATCATAGAAGCTGTGGCTTATAATCCTATTTCAGTGATGATCGCTTCCTATTATGGGTCCTACTACTTAGATCTAAAATCGAACTAATCTGCGGCACCTATTCTTTTGAGTATCTGGAACTTGAACTGGAATTGCTTCTTCGTCTGGTTCAAAGTAAACAACTGGATCATCCGCTGGTGGCTAAGCAATTGCTACTGGATATGGATTCTAAACCGCTGATGCTGGTGCTTCTTGCTTTGTTGCTACTGACTCGGATGCCTTTACACCTGCCTTTACCTCTGTCTGTCGGTGAAACCCCGGGGAGAAGACACCGAGTTCGGGGAGAAAGACAGGGGTTTAAGCCGTAGCTCCATACAACCCCAGTTCCAGTTACAGATCGAGAGCTTATTTCGGACTATAATAAGTAAACGCAGTTCGAGTTGATTCAGTTCATCCAGTTGATCCAGCAGCAGAAGCACAACCTTATTATACTTATTGCATCAACTTCTTATGCTGGATCTACTTGGGGCCTCAACCTCTGTACGATAGTTGAGGGGCTGGTCATCATCCCGACCTCGTGCTGCTATTGGGGCTGGTTATAATCCATACCTCCAAGCAATAGTTCGAGTGATCATCTGTCCAAGCAAGTGACCTAACCCAAGCAATAGAATTGGTCTAACCCTCCAGCACTCAGATAAGAGGATGGTAGATAAGACGGAGATAAGAAGATAAGAAGAAGAGAAGAATATGGGAGATAAGAGGATGGTAGATAAGACGGAGATAAGAAGATAAGAAGAAGAGAAGAATATGGGAGATAAGAGGATGGTAGATAAGAAGGAGTTAAGAGGATAGCAGATAAAAGGATGGATAGATTCTTATCGCTTCGTATCGGATCAGAAAGTAACAAGGGAGATCTCAATCTTCTGATTCTTATCCCTGTTCGATCATATTTGTAAGATAAGGAACAAAAACAAGGCGTATTATAAGAGTCCCCGTCCCTTTGTTCTCTTGTTCGATCATATTTTGAAAGCATAATGACATATATAAAGAATATGCATGATGAGCAAAGCGAGCCCCCCCGAAACGGTATTGCCCATCGACCAGAAAGACCAGCCCAGTCCTTCCCTTCCTTCCTTCATAAGTTCGACCACTCATTCCCTAACATATTAGTTGGCATTGAAATTAGGTCAAATGCAACCGCTTACGCACTGGGCTTTCCTTCCTATCTACCAATACTACCCATCCCATACTTGGCTTAGATGAGCTGAGCCCTACCACTCACAAGCCAATGAGCCCTACCACGCTGATACCAATACTTGGCTAGAAGACCAAGGCAAGCCAAGAGTTCTAAAGAGGATTGGAACTGGGAAATACATAAAGCCGAACTACCCTAATGTCCAAGAAGCCGGAACAGGTCTAGGAACGCCTGGTAAAGAAATCGGAACAGGCTAACCGGTGAATGATCCAACAGCTAACCTAGTCAAAGTCCCACCACGGCGCATAAGTAGTAGTAGTTTACCTTGACCCAGTTGTTGTTTACCCATAATCCACCATTGAAGTTGAACCGCCATCATTGGCATCGCTACCCATTCGAGATTGAGTGTACTGAGCCTATGCACCGGTTTCAGTAGCATCAGCATGAGCAAGCATTCCAGCAGTAGATCCACCTGAAGCATATACAGTTCCCATTGTTTATTCAGCCGAAGAACCAGAGCTCCTAGTCCCATTTCCAGTCCCAGGTTCAGATGGAGATCATCCGGTTCCAGAAGGAGTTACACCGGTGTATGAAGTTTTATATCCTCTTGCCCTATAGTCACTAGCTTTCCTTCGCCCAGTCTTCGATTCCCTATCCCTCATTGCATTGTAGCAGGAAGAGACTAACTACCTTACACAGGGGCTACTCCCTCCCTCTTTCACTGGTTCTTAAAATAGATAGGCGCCTAGGCTATGGCTTTCGAACTTCAACTCAATATTGATCTGTGCCTGGAGAATCTGCTACGTGATCAACAGAATATGGCACCGGATCGAATGCATCTGGATGGATCTAGCTTCGGATTTTCGACTAAAGGATCTGCATATGAACCCCGGCGGGGTGCTTCCTATGCCTTTGTCTCCGCTGGTGAAAACGATGGCGGCCCCCCTCTCAAATAAGTAACTAAAGGCAGTCGAGTGTGCTAACGCACCCTCACCATATGAATAGTGAGTGACCCCTCTCCTCTCCTTATCAGTCGAGCCCCCTCTCCTCTCCTTATCAGTCGAGCCCCCTAAAGGGTCCTTATTAGTCGAGCGTGCTTACGCACCCTAAAGGGTCCTTGACAGTCGAGCCCCTACCGGTCCTCACCATATGAATAGTGAGTGGCTCCGCCCCTAAGAAGTAAGGGCCCTTTACTCTGTCTCTCGATCTGGCTAAGAGACTGACTATGCCGTTGAACCCAGTGCTTTTTCCGCCCCGGCTGCTCGCTTTGCTATTGCTGCTACTTTTTGGTCAACGATGTCAATTACTTCTGGGTCTAAAAATGAAAGAGGCTCCGCCCCAGCCTCTGCTACTGGATATGCTCTTGCCTTTGGTGGTTATTATAGGTCCACTTGGTAAACTCCTTTGCCCGCATCCTGGTGATTGCTTACTTTGGTGCCTCCCCCGTGGCTGCTTGTTTTCTTTGCACCTAGCTTTTACGCAATAACTACTGGGGTTTAAGCGGCTGCTGGGAGTGCCGGATCGGGAACAAATGCAATGGTTTCTGAAATTGGTAAATAAACTGCTTCTGCCTTAGCTGCTAGCTTTGCAATTGGAGGATATGAATCAATGGGTGAAAGAAATGCCGCTATGACTCTCTAAATCAAAGGTATGCTAGGGCACTGGGATTGGAACGGGTCCATCTCGAACTGTTCCTCGATCTTGATCTGCTGCGGGTGGAGATGCTGGTTCTTGCTCTGCATCTGGATAGGTAGCGAAGTGGTGGCCTTGGAACAGGTTCTTCAACTTCTGTCTTTGTTCCCCACGGATTCTTTTGGGGGTTTCTATCTCGATCTCTAACAGATGGAAGGTACGCTAGGCGAGGTGGCTAATAAGCTTCCACTGGCAGGACGCTATCATTTGGATTTGCAAGCACAGGGACTACATTAGTACTTGATATCGTGCACAGGCAGGGCCCATACACTGCAACCTTAATCCGGATAGAGCCTAGTGAAGCCTCAATACCAAGACTCAGCTTTCATTGTGATTTGTTACTATTGGTGGTTCTGAATCTCGATCCAGAAGCAGTTCGAAACCAAGAGAAAGTAGCGGTAGATCCCGCAGTGAAAGAGGCAGTTTGGATTTCAGAATGCCCAGGGGCTTAGACGAGCCACATTTCAACCCTTCCACCTAATATAACTTTCGCTTCTTCCCCCACCCCTTCTATTGACCACGAACGATTTGGATTACTAAGGGTCCACTTCGGGATCCCATCTACATCTCGGGCAACCACCTCTGCATTACCCTGTCCAGTTGTCGTCCCGTAGCTTTGTGATCCCAGTAGCTATCCCTGCTGCTATCTCTGAGACCTAGACTATGATAGCTTTATTTCCCTCTCGAACAAGAGGAGAAACATTTTCCCCTGCTACCGCACAACGCAAGGACTATGTTTTTCAGTGGACATCGTGTCCGATTTTTCCACGAATAAGTACCGCCTTAACCGATCCCGGAATCATATCAAGGTGCCATCCTGAGATAGGAGAGGGAATCCGCTCTGATGCTGCTTTTCCCATTACCAGCTAGGGCTTTAGGTTATCGGGGCGCCACACTGAAGTTAGCCTCTCACATGCCTTGATCGAAACCATAATAAGGGTCAAAGTTGAGCGAGAGCAGGGTAGCCAGTACTAAGGATTCTGTAGTCGTTCTATGCGAAGATTTCTGTTACCAAAGTAGTGATGGGGTCGGATTTGGGGCGAGCTACACCTGTCCGTTTGACCTCTCATGTTTGTGTCTTCAAGAAACACTGTGTTTCGTTTGAGCCTTTTATGGGAACTATATCTGTGAAAGCAGAAAAAGTGTTTAGGGCAGGGTGTACAGCGACCAATGCTCTTTAGGCGATTTCCAACCTTCAGGATTCAATTAAAGAGTTCTAGTCAATATCATCAGTGGGTCTTTGGAATAGACGTTTTCTTGTATGTAATAACACGATCGATTCTACTTGATTTCTTTCTTTTGCCCGTTACATGCTATGTCCTTGGGTTTCCCACCGGAAATCCCTCATGGTCGGATCACCATCAGGTTCAAAGCAACATTGAATATGATCGCACCGGTTTTGTCCTGCCTCTCGGCTATACCTCACTAAATCGCACTTCTTTTGGAATGAATACCGGTCTGCATAGGAACAACACAACTCCCAATGACCAGTAGAGTAAGCCATCCGCTATTCCACTAATGACCAGAGAGCCTTCACTGCTTTTACGGAGCTACGCCGAAACCTGGGGGTGGTCCGGCAGGTATTAATTCCGTATGTGAAACCCGCTCTACTAAAGGAAGAGTTAGCTCAGCTATCGACATTTTCAAGCAGTCATGGTATTTCCCCAGATAACTACTCTATGACTATCTTATTCAAATAGCAGTACTCTGGGTTCTCTTCCAAGGCGCCTCCCCTTGATGAATGCTCCAGAACTGCCCCATCCTAATAGCAGTAATTGGAGTTATCTCTCTCTAGGCGTCTCTCCTCGATGAATGCTCTCTTACTGCCTCACCCTCATAACAGTACTTAGGGTTCTATCCCCCAATGTATCCCCTCGGTGAATGCTGAATGACTATCCCACCCCAATAGCAGTACTCAGGGTTCTCTTCTCTCCTCGGTGAATGCTGAATGCCTATTTCTTATTGGGGCCCACCCCAATCGCAGTCCGGCAGGCCTGGTTTCGGTGTGTTCGTTTCATAGAATGACTAATGACCGGGGCCCAAAGGTCTGGATTCGATGTGTTTCCTTAGTGAGTGTGTTCGTGGCTAGCCCGAGTGTGGTCCAAAGATCTGGATTCGGGATGTGAGTTCGAGGGCTCTTTCCTCTCCTGTTAGTCGAGCGGCCTTACTAACCTTTCCCTTACGGTCTTTAGGCCTTACGGCACCTTCGGGTCAATCCTTATCAAATGCTGCTATGGGCATATGTCATTATGGCATGAATGAATGAGATATGTGTGTCCGGTCTGTTATGAATTATATATGTCATTACGTCATTCATTATAGCAGTCATTCTTCTTGCTATGGGCATATGTCATTATGCGATTTCGAGATATCGATCTGGTTCATTTCGACCAGTGATTCCAGTTATGAATTATATATGTCATTATGCTTTTTGCTGGATCGAATTGACTTGATTTCTCTTCCCCTCAAATAGATTTCTTCCCCTCAATCCAAACGAAGGTAAGTGAGAATCTTTCGCGTAGCTCACTCTTTGACGGGAAAAATGGATGATTCCCTGATCTTCGACAATGCTGCTATGGGCATATGTCATTATGCATTCATTCGTTATATACGTAATTACGCTTTAGCAGACAATGTTGCTATGGGCATATTGAATTACGCTCTCGAATCCAATCTGCTATTATATATGTTATTCTGCTTGCCTTATGACTTGAAACGAAGTGTTTCACGAACGTGAAAGTTAAGGTTCTTCGCCACACGTACCTCGTACCTCGCCCATAACGGTATCGTCACAACACCGTACCTCGTACAATGATATCCAGGCCTTAATACAGCAAGCAGTTGAGCTCCCCCATACCCTCACTTACCACTACGGAACACGATGGCGTTCCTACATTGCTTACCTCTACAGAACACAGGTAGGTAGGTTCCTACCTCGAATGGATGGAAGGTCCCGGAGGGGCTTGCGCTTCCTAGTGCAAGGAATTAAGATGCGTTACATACATTGATTCACTATTTGAGGATAATATGCAACAGACAGTGGATAGACGAAGAACCATTCACCAAAAGCCTAGAAGAAAGGGGCAACCCTTTACGAGCACTCCTGAGACAGTTTTCAATTGGGATGAAAACACGCTAAAATGGCCTTCATTTACTTATTGGGGGGATGTCTTTCCTTGGCTGGATGGATGTAAGAATCACTCAGTTGGATGGGTCTGAGAGTGAGGCAGCGGGCACCCACATGACATGGAAATGATGGGTCAGCAGCGTGCAAATATGGCCTTTTCAATATTGACTTTCAAGCCTGAGGTTGGTACCATTTGAAGCTTTACAGTAGTCGGGCAGAGAGGGAGGGTTGTTAGCAAGTTAGGCAATTATGGGCCAGTTGTGGATCAAGCAATAAAGAAAGGGTTGAAGGCGGGGCTGGTATTAGTGCTTTAGGGCATGGCTTACTGGTCGTCTTACTTCTTGCTTGATCGATCGGACGAGGCAGGTGCGAAGCAGCGCTCTTCGAATTCGACATTTGGGAGGTTGAAATCCCATACATACCTCTATTTATGTGGGTGGGAGGCAGCTGGCTGGGATTGATTATTGCATGAAGCTGGACGGTTAGGGCACTTATTGCTGCTTTATCGCACTAGGTTCAACATCGATTCGGGGGACCGGGGGCAACAATTTCACGAGGAAGAGGCAGGCGCTTCGAAGGAACCATTTGGGAGTGAAGAACATAACCCTAGTCATTATTGTGGAGAGATTGCAAGGCAAGCCAGCTTGGATTATTGCGGAACGAACGTGTGGAAACAAGGTCATCCTTACCCCTCCCTTTGGACATCAAATTACTGTTCCAACAAGTTGTGCGTTCAGGCTTCTTCTTTCATTCACTTCTACTTTTTGCTTTTCTCTTCAGAACCTTTTGATTGATTATGCAATATCTTCTTCATACACTTCTTATGCATAGACAGGATTATTACCCACCTTCGGGAAAATGAGGAGGATGCGCAAGCAGGCTCGACCGCCAGGGAGAGGAATTAAGACGGGGGCAGTTAGGAAACAAGGAAGGAGGGATGCATCGACACAGCTACTGATCGAGAGCATGATCAATACAACCTGATTGCTTAAGCTTCATGATCGAACTCCCCTTATCGCTTCATGATCACAATTGCCTGGTGTTGCTGGTGCTGGTCCTGGGACTCTGATCTTCCCCCTCCCTTCTTCTACTACTCCTTCTACTTTTTTCAACAAAGGGGAGGGTGTCGCTACGCTCTGGTTAGATACCGATAACCATTACGCACCAATTCTACCGGCATTCCGCTACTAAGCGTTGGCCATTATACCTCAATTAGACCTTTTGCTTCAACCCTTGAGCTTTGATCGTTATACCCCTTGAGCCCAGAGAGGTGGTGGCAAATGAGAAGAGCGTAGCAGGCAGAACAAGAAAACAGATAGATAGATAGATCTACATACGCCCCCCCCATTTATCCAAATGAGCCGATACCCTTATGATCCATCAAGACTGGGATCTATTTAGCTGGTTCTTTCTATAGGTCATAATATCCAAAGTTCCAATAAGACTCTAGCTCTTTGCTCTTGACCCTATAGCTTTTCGCTTTTGAAACTCTCGCTCTATGCTTTTATTCTCCTGCCTGCTATGCTCTAATCATTCCCGTACCGGTTCCTTCTTTTGTTAGCGCTCTGCTTTTACAGATCCATAGCTCTTAGCCTTCCTTCTGCGCTCTTTCTTTCTGCGCACACTGATAAGTTGGTTCAGTTGGTTCAGTGGTTTCATTCCCGTACCGTAAGGTTGAATAGGAACATAGTTCCGTTTCGTGTTGGTTGAACCATTGGCTCTTTACCCCACCCCCGGAGGTACTCATGGCAAGGTGACAAAATCAATCCATCTTCCTTCGTCCAGAAGTTTCCACCCGGAATGTCTGACTCACTATTGGCCTAACCACCTCACCTGATGATAGTGTGCCCTCTACCCTATGTGCGGTAGTGGAACCTCATCAGAGCGTAGTATTGCTCCAGCGGTTGTGTGTGGAACCTCTTCATAGAGTGCAGTTGTAGTATCGCTCCATGCGGTTTTGGAACCTTATCAGCAGAGTAGTAGGTCCCAATCAACCTTAATGGAAAAGTTCAATTTACTTATTGCCCCACCCAATAAGTAAACCCCAACAGTCGAGCCCCTCACCATCGGAATAGTGAGTGACCCCTCTCCTCTCCTTATCAGTCGAGCCCCCTCTCCTCTCCTTATCAGTCGAGCCCCCTAAAGGGTCCTTATTAGTCGAGCGTGCTTACGCACCCTAAAGGGTCCTTGACAGTCGAGCCGATGGCGGCCTTAACAGTCGAGCATGCTTACGCATCCTGCCGGTCCTCACCATATGAATAGTGAGTGGCTCCGCCCCTAAGTAAGAAATATAGGGTGAGGTAACGAACGCTCGACCCCCGGGAGAGGGCCCTCTCCTTTCACAGTCGAGCCTATGAATAGTGAGTGGCTCCGCCCCTATGAAGAAGTAAGGGCCCAGAAGATCGCCTCCTCGGGGAGGAGGTCTACGATCTTGTCTTACTATTTGTTGGGGGTGGGACCGCTTATGCAAGAGAATATTCCGCGAGGCTTTCGGAGGGCACTTCGCAAATATAACTGAGAGAGATTCCGATATATATTATATATGTCATTTCGGTTTCTGAATGAGAGAGAAGGAGAGCAGATCATGCATATCTTATATATGTCATTATGCATTCATTCATTATATATGTCATTTCAATTCAATCAAGTTTCGGCAAAGCGCCTGAACTCTAAGAACTTTGAGAGAAGCGCTCCCTCGGCGAGACAACACTCCGTTAGAGCTAATTCCCTCCGAGCTTGAGAGCTAGGGTGTCGGCCCTATCTCAAACAGATATAGAGACAGACATGTGCTTCGGCTACGCTACGAAGCTTTCTCTTTCACTACCACATGCTCATATATAACTACCACCATAACGCGGAAGGGACAAGTCTCTCGATTTCGGGAGCAAAAGGTCGAAGATAACGAAATAATGAATCAAATGATTGTGACAAAATGGCTATTCCTCACAATCGCTTCTTGTGATGCTGCGGAACCATGGCAATTAGGATCTCAAGACGCAGCAACGCCTGTGATGCAAGGAATAATTGACTTACATCATGATATCTTTTTCTTCCTCATTCTGATTTTGGTTTTCGTCTCATGGATGTTGGTTCGCGCTTTATGGCATTTTCACTATAGAAGAAATCCAATCCCGCAAAGGATTGTTCATGGAACTACTATAGAGATTATTCGGACCATATCTCCTAGTATTATTCCTATGTTCATCGCTATACCATCATTTGCCCCGTTATACTCGATGGACGAGGTAGTGGTCAATCCAGTCATTACTATCAAAGCTATCGGACATCAACGGTATCGGAGTGCGCCCCTTAACGAGGGTTATGGAAGTGCAACGGAATGCACCGGACTACTCCTCATATGGTTGGTTCGCGAAGCATCTGGCTTACCGAATGATGGGGTATACCCATTCTCCGACGTCGAGAGACTCGAGGGACCGTAGCATGCCAGAAACGGGGAGTTGGGTTAGACCTATACCCCTATCGGAATCAATGCTCCCCCAGCCAAGGAGCCTATGGTTCCATCCTTGTTGTTGGAGGTACACATCCCTCTATTCGGTGTGGGTGGGCAGCAGCGAGCAATATACGAGAGATAGATGCCCAGCCTGCAATGTCCGATAACGGCGCTGGAGTGGTGAATCTATCGGCAGGCAGTGGCAGGCATACAACTTCGGACCTAACGGGCCGGCCCCGTAACCTTTCGGAATGGGGGATCCCCGAACAACAACCGCGGTAGTAGCTAACTACCGGGAGGAGAACGGGGACAACCATTGACTGTTGTTCCTGCTCCTCCCTATCCGGGGACGGAGGTCCCGCGGTAGGTAACAGCAGGCACAAGCACTTTACCGAGGGGGACCAGCGCTTATACTCCACCGCCGTATATATATAGGAGTCTCGCAGCGAGAAGCAAGGGATGTCGTGAACGGTGGTGGAACGGATTGACCTGGATAGATGGATACATATCTCTATCCATGGAATATATCTCTTCGTATCGATATGTGCATATATCTATTTCGATATACCCATGTCTATATATACCTATCCATCTGTCTCTCTCTGTATATATCTAGATTTCTATCAATCAATCTAGATACGGGGATGGATATAGAGATGTCTATATAATGATGAATCATGTGAATATTCCTCTCCCGTTGGTCGAGGGGAAGGAACTGACTGAACCTAAACTACCACATGCTCATATATAACTACCATAACAAGGACCGGAGGGGCTCGACCATAAGCCCCCCCCACCCAATAAGTAAACCCTAATGCGGAGGCAGGCTCGACTGTTAGGGTTTACTTATTGCCCCACCCAATAAGTAAACCCTAACCGGCAGGGTGCGTAAGCACGCTCGACTAATAAGGCCGCCATCGGCTCGACTGTGAAAGGGAGGGCCCTCTCCCGGGGGTCGAGCGTTCGTTACCTCACCCTATATTTCTTACTTAGGGGCGGAGCCACTCACTATTTTCATATGGTGAGGTGTGCGTAAACACACTCGACTGCTTTGGTTACTTATTGAGAGGAGGGGAGGAGGGTGCGTTAGCACGCTCACTATTCATTATGGTGAGGGGTGCGTAAGCACACTCGACTGCCTTTGGTTACTTATTTGAGAGGAGGGGAGAGGGTGCGTTTGCACACTCACTATTCATATGGTGAGGACGGTTAAGGGGCTTCGACCTGTTCAAGGACCCTTAGGGGTGCGTTTAAAGCACGCTCGACTAAATAAGGACCCTTAGGGGCTCGATGATAAGGAAGAGGAGAGGGGGCTCGACGATAAGGAGAGGAGAGGGGTCCACTCACTATTCCGATGGTGAGGGTGCGTTAGCACACTTCGACTGTAAGGAGGGGCCCGGGTAGGGCTCACCATTCCCGATGGTGAGGACCGGTAGGGGGCTCGACTGTTAAGGACCTTTAGGCTGGCTCGACCCTAAGGATGCGTAAGCAGGCTCGACTGATTTAACCCCCAAAACCCAATAAGTAAACCCTAACCTTTAGTGCTCGACTGTTAAGAGAGAGGAGAGGAGAGGCCCGGTAGGGGCTCACCATTTCCGATGGTGCAGGATTTGGAAGCTTCTATTTTCCCAAAATAGAGGGACAATAGTACGATAAATCAGAAACAGAAAGAGTATGTCCAGAATGCATGCAATAAAAAATGCCGACCATACTTTTTTGGCATCACTTCCCGAAAGTGGAAGACGATAATCTAATCTACCTGTACCGCTGGCGGATCCGTGAGCAGAACGAGAACCCCAAGAATAGAGAAAGGGGGTGGGGGACGGGGAACGCAAGTTCTATTGGATGGAGGATTGGGAGGTGGAATAAAAATGGCGAGGTGGGGGCCTCGGATACTAGGGGTGGGGGTGGGATTTCGGAGTCTCTGTGCGAGCCGTATGCGGTGAGAGTCGCACGTACGGTTACGGGGGGGGGTTAACATCTATACGTATAGTGTGGTGGCCTACCCCATTTGTTCCATGATCTATGGGTCTACTGGAGTTACCCACTTCGATCAATTAGCCGAGATTTTGACCGGATATGAAATCACTTTGTTCGGTGCTCGATCTGGTGGTATTTTTTTGGGGATTCTCTTTATCGCTGTAGGATCTTTATTCAAGATAACTGCAGTTCCTTTTCGGGCGGCTGTAGGACGGCCGCCTATGGGTGGTACCGCTGCCGACAGATTTCGGCCAATCCTACTGGCTGGAAAGAGGGCTGGCTTATCCGAGAGCGCGTGAGACTCATCACTACCTCGTAAGGGCGTTGAGACCATAGCATGTTACACGAAAGCGTCGCTTTATCCCTCCCTCCATAGTGTTGTCACACAGCCGCCCGCCTAGAAGAGCCGCTCGCTCCATAGTGTTGTCACACAAGATAAGCACGCCGCCTGCTGGCCGGGCGAATCGAAGTTCTCTCCCGGTCAACCGTCCACCCAGTTAAGTGCAAACACAGTGGAATCACGCTTAGCGAACGCTCGCTGCTGGCTGGTGTGCCTCCTGCCCGTCGACGAGGAAAGAGCGACAAGGTTCAGATTCGAAATGATTACTGCTTGCAGCATGGGAGCTGATTACCCAACAACTCTCTGGGAACAATGGAAAAAAGGATATCCCGATAACGGAAACCATAGGGGCTGTATCGGCGAGATCCAACGGTGAACAACTAGATTCCCCAGAAGAAAACCCCGGCTGGAAGTCTGAGGACCTTTAGTACCCCCGAAAACACCTCCCCAGCAGCCAGCGCTTCGCGCCAAGCAAGACCGCGTCCCTTCATCCATTCAATAGGGCCTTTTCATTCCAATTCATTCCAATACGTATGGGGCCAAGCGAAAGTGGAGAGGGGTAGGTGCTTGTGGGGGAGGCTGCCCCTCGGCTCGGGAGGGAAGGGAAAGGTATAACCTCGAATATGATCAATTCCTCTCCTTATCAGTCGAGCCCTGCCGGGGGCATCCTCTCCCGCTGGTCGAGCGATGGCGGCCTTATTAGTCGAGCGTTCGTACCTCACCCTGCCGGCCCTCTCCTCTCCCTCTCCCTTAAGGTCGAGCACCTAAAGGTTAGGGTTTACTTATTGGGTTGGGGGGTTATCAGTCGAGCCTGCTTACGCATCCTTAGGGTCGAGCACCTAAAGGTTAGGGTTTACTTATTGGGTTGGGGGGTTAACAGTCGAGCCTGCTTGCGCATCCTTGACAGTCGAGTGTACTAACGCACCCTCACCATCGGAATAGTGAGTGACCCCTAAATAATATAGGGCCCTTGATGCTTATTGGGTGGGGGGCGGTGGTCGAGCGTGCTCCGCATCCTCTCCTTATCAGTCGAGCCTGCTTACGCATCCTCTCCCGTTGGTCGAGTCATGCCTTCCTTGATGCTTATTGGGTGGGGGGCGTTGGTCGAGCCTGCTTGCGCATCCTTTCCTTCCTTGCCCCCCGGAGGGACAAGCGGCTTCGCACCTTATTGATTTTCCATTTCAGAAGAAAGGAGGTGGCCTGCGGTGTTATCTGAAGGGCGAAGGGAAAACGCTCCCCGAGGGAGGGATTACGAGGATATATCCCCGTTCTTTACCCACCCCCCCCGCTGCACTGGATATCCTTATTTATCCAGGGCTGGCTGAAGACCCTGAAGGCCTTCGGCCTCCCTCCGCTCTGCGAAGTGCTGAAGCTTTCTCTTTATATTATAAGGTGCGAAGCCGCTTGTCCCTCCGGGGGCAAGGAATAATTGCTCACCTGACAACGGAGGGTGAGGAAGAATCCCATATCGGCCGGCCCGGGAAAGCGCTGGCAACAACGGAAGGGAGGGGTCCATGTAGCTGCTGCGCCCATACTGACTGAGCAGCAGGTTTGGCATCTACTACGGCCACTTCAAACGCGTAAAACCGCCTGCTCTGCTAGACAGCGTGTGGAATGGCTGAGAGCGGACCTTTTGGATATATAATCCGAGAGAGTAGAGTTACGGAGCCGTATGATGGAAAACAACTTTCACGTTCGGTCCAGGGAGCACTTTTCTCGTAGATAATTTCTCGTTCTCCCTCGTGTGGCAAACTTCTGCTTGCTTGCTGAGCGAACACGAGTTAACAACTCGCTGGGCCCTAAACCCCCTCTTCTCCCGAGCCCCGAAGAAAACCCCCCTCCCCCTTGGACTCCATATCTCTCTCGACTCTATATATGTGGGCACCTGATATCTATGAGGGTTCACCCACCCTGGTTGCAGCATTCTTCTCTATCGCACCTAAAATCTCTATTTTTGCGAATATGTTACGTGTTTCTATCCATAGTTTCTATGGAACTACATTGCAACAAATCTTCTTTCTCCGCAGCATTGCTCCTATGATCCTAGGAGCACTGGCCGCCATGGCCCAGACGAAAGTCAAAAGACCTTTAGCTCATAGTTCGGTTGGACATGTAGGTTATCTTCGTACCGGTTTGTCATGTGGAACCATGGGAGGAATTCAATCACTACTAATTGGTATATTCATCCATGTATCAATGACGATCAATGCATCCGCCATAGTCCTAGCATTACGGCAAACCCGTGTCAAATATATAGCGGATCTGGGCGCTCCAGCCGGGACGAATCCTATTTCGGCTATTATCTTTTCCATTACTATGTTCCCATACGCAGGAATACCCCCGTTAGCCGGCTTTCGTAGCAAATTCTATTTGTTCTCCGCCGCTTTGGGTTGTGGGGCTTACTTACTAGCCTTGATGGGAGTAGTTACTAGCGTTATAGGTCGTTGGGCGGCCGGAAGGTTGCCTGAGTCAGTGTGGGGGACGGACCGAAGGCAGTTCTCCGTGCACCGGACACGTAGCTTACCAAATAAGTTGCGACACGGATGGGAACGCATGCTACGAAAGGTCCTTAAAGGTCTTACCTTTACCTGAGCGCGCTCTATATTCTTGATTCTATCTCTAGTTACCGAATACGAGCTTCTAGGGTGGCCTGCCTTACAAAGCCTTCGTCAATTCAGAGTCTATTTCAATACTTACCAAACAGAGACTATTGAAAGATTTCTCTTACTGTGTCCTCTCCTTTCATATTCTTATCCTTATCGCGCGAACTAAGGCAGTCGTTAGATGAGTTAGCGAGGTTACCCCTAAGACAGATATCTCTTTCTATTCCACCACTACTTTAGCCCATAAAGAAAAGTCGTTCGGTGTATACTTCGTTACATAAGTCATAGCAAAGCCCTTACACACGTTATAGGCGGACCTATTTGATACGGTAAGGCCATTCGTAAGGTTCAATTTACTTATTGGGTGGGGGGGCTAGATTGAGAGCCTGCTTGCGCATCCTCTCCTCTCCTCTCCTCTCCCTCTCGATGGCGGCCCTCTCCTCTCGATGGCGGCCCTCTCCTCTCCTTATCAGTCGAGCCCCCTCTCCTCTCCTTATCAGTCGAGCCCCCTAAAGGGTCCTTATTAGTCGAGCGTGCTTACGCACCCTAAAGGGTCCTTAACAGTCGAGCACCTAAAGGTCCTCTCCTCTTGGGTTTACTTATTGCCCCACCCAATAAGTCAACCCTGGGTCGAGCACCTAAAGGTCCTTATCAGTCGAGCCCCCTAAAGGGCCCTATATTCTTTAGGGGTCACTCACTATTCATATGGTGAGGGTCCTTATCAGTCGAGCCTGCTTACGCATCCTCTCCCTCTCCCTTAAGGTCGAGCACCTAAAGGTCCTATGGTCGAGCACCTAAAGGTCCTTATGGTCGAGCACCTAAAGGTTAGGGTTTACTTATTGCCCCACCCAATAAGTAAACCCAACAGTCGAGCATGCTTGCGCATCCTCTCCTCTCCTTAACAGTCGAGCACCTAAAGGTCCTTATCAGTCGAGCACCTAAAGGTTAGGGTTTACTTATTGGTTTGGGGGGTTAACACTCGAGCATGCTTGCGCATCCTTAACAGTCGAGCACCTAAAGGTCCTTATCAGTCGAGCAACTAAAGTTCCTCTCCTCTCCTTATCAGTCGAGCCCCCTAAAGGGTCCTTATCAGTCGAGCCCCGTTGCCGGTTAGGGTTTACTTATTGGGTGGGGGGGCTAACGGTCGAGCAACTAAAGTTCCTCTCCTCTCCTTATCAGTCGAGCCCCCTAAAGGGTCCTTATCAGTCGAGCCCCGTTGCCGGTTAGGGTTTACTTATTGGGTGGGGGGGCTAACGGTCGAGCAACTAAAGTTGAAATTGACTTATTGGTGGGGGGGGTTAGATTGAGAGCCCCGTTGCCGGTGAATTGACTTATTGGTGGGGGGGGTTAGATTGAGAGCCCCGTTGCCGGTTAGGGTTTACTTATTGCCCCACCCAATAAGTAAACCCTAACAGTCGAGCCTGCTTAAGCATCCTGAAAGGACCTTATTTTTCGCTCTGCGAAGGTAAGGTCCTGAAAGGTAAACCCTGGGCTCTGCTCAGGCAGGTAAGGTCCTGGTCTTACCTGAGCTAGCTCTGCGAAGGTAAGGGTATCTGATGCATAAACCATCTACTCAAGATCCTTACCTTCGCAGAGCTCAGACCTACCTTTCATATCTTCCCGAACTCTAACTCTTTGAGGGGAATAAAGAAAGGGCCAGGACCTTGTACGAGTCCGCAATCACTGCACGAGATGAACCTGGGTTTGGTGAATCAAAGTTGGCCCTAGGTGTAATAAGACTCCCAGTTACAGCGCGCGATCGTATACCGAGGTGCTCCCCGCCGGTTGCTTGCTGGGACGACGCGAGCCAGCCGGAACTCGAGGGTCCCCGCCCGTGAGGGTACCCTCGAGTTCCTTGGATCAATTAAGAAATATGGAGAAAGGGACAGAGGGAATTACCCATATTATCGGGGACGGGGAACGAATTGACATCTCGATGTGATACAGCCTTTTTCCATTTGGGTTGGGAAATAACGGCGAAGTCCATCCGGGGAAAACCGTCCGATGAATAAGAGGATAAGCGCCAATGGCGCGCGAAGCGCATGCGGAACGGGCGCGGAGAAAAGAGAAAGTGCCGCCGTTGAGGCAGGCCCCCAGAGCCCCCTCCCTGGCCGCGCTTTATGGACCCAAAGCAGTGTTTTCCGCCAAATGAATGAAGGATTTGGGGCTTACTGCTATGTAGCATTACGATTCGTATTTCGATTTCTATCTATAGATAGATAGATATGAATGGGAATCTATATTGATCCATCTATTGGGATATATCTTCTATTCAGATACATGGATCTCTTTCCATATATAGTCATACAATAACGTGTCATTCTGATCTGTTTATGATCTAAATAACTGCGCTTAGCACCCCCGCTCATTGAACGGCTCTGCTGCAATGGATGGCAGAGGGTCCGTAGTACCCTACCCCGAAGGCCGGGGGAAGCACTGGAGCTTCTATCTATAGATAGATAGATATGAATGGGAATCTATATTGATCCATCTATTGGGATATATCTTCTATTCAGATACATGGATCTCTTTCCATATATAGTCATACAATAACGTGTCATTCTGATCTGTTTATGATCTAAATAACTGCGCTTAGCACCCCCGCTCATTGAACGGCTCTGCTGCAATGGATGGCAGAGGGTCCGTAGTACCCTACCCCGAAGGCCGGGGGAAGCACTGGAGTGATCCAGTAGCCGGGAAGGGGCCTGATTGATAAGTGCCTACTGCTACACTTGGCTCTACACATTGACAGAGCTAACCCCTGTCCATCGGATGTGTCCGGCAGGGTTCAGGGGGGCGGGCTGAAATCCTCACCATCGGAATGGTGAGCCCCTACCGGTCCTCTCCTCTCCCTCTCCTTAACAGTCGAGCACCTAAAGGTCCTTAGGGTCGAGCACCTAAAGGTCCTTAACAGTCGAGCCCCTACCGGTCCTCACCATCGGAATGGTGAGCCCCTACCGGTCCTCCTTCCTTGTGAGTGAATCTCTAGATGCATGGCTTTTTTAACGGACAAGGGGGGGCCAGAGCGAAGCCTCTGGAATACAAGATCCTTGGGATACTAATCAGTCGAGGGCCTATCTAGATATGGACTCTATCCCGCCCCATATGGAAGGTGGGGGCCTCCCCCCATATGGAGTAGGGATCTATGCCCTCGACCTATCGGCCCCGCGTGCATAACTTTTTCTCGTGCTGGATCTCCGGGGGCAGGGTTCGAATTCGAACCTGCAGGGATGGTCATGGGCGACCCCCGAGGTAGATATCTGGGCGGGCGCCATAGATAGTTCGTTCTGGGGTCTCCCCGGCCGAGTGCACCATATATAGAGAAGCGGTTGGGACCAAATGAAATTGGCGACAAATGGGTGACAAATGGGGGAGCGTGACTGTAGCTACACAAATACATACAGGAGGTGGTTACTGCACAACTCTAGTTGGGACTCTATCCAGTCTTGGTAGGCTCATCTGATTGGAGTGGAGTGTTATTCGGAACGAGAACTCTATTCAGCTTTGAACGAGAGGCGTTCGGAGTTGCGTGCGATTATTTCGGAGAGAGGGTTGGCCCTATTCTCTAAACGGTATTGTCGTTGGTATTCGATTCGCCATCCTCTCGCTATGCTATTTCTATTCGTTGGGCATCCATATCCATTATGCTATTCCTATTCGTGAAGATAAATCCAAATAGCGATCGGATAAATGATCTCCTCGACCCTCGACCTGACCTAAAGAAAGGTGAAAAGTCGAGACCCTCCTCCCCCTTGGCCTCGAGCAGAAATGCCGTCGGCCATATCTCTATATAGGGTTATAGGGGGCCCTCCGGAGTCCCTCAACTCGATCTATCCCGCAGCTACTCTTCTAGTGTAGGCTCGGTTTCTTGATAGGTATAGGTTAGTGCCGGGTAAATGTAGGTACAGCACAGCCGCATTGACCCAAGGACCGAACCAAACCGGAGGGACATCGGGCTAATCGATAGTAGCTGATCTATAGGTAGTCTATAGTGGGCCGATTTCTCTGGGTAAGACCCGAAGGAGAGAAAGGAGCCTGGCCGAAGGAAAGGAAGGAGCCTGGGTTTTTATCGAACCCAACGCTGACCCCAGCCGATCTTTATTAACCCCAGACCCCAGCTTAGCTTTATGAACTTCCTCTTCTATGGAGCCGATCTATGGAGCTGGCTTTATATCTCCCCCAGAACTAAACTCTCCGGGGAATAGTCAAACTACCCGGGGAATGGACAAAATCCTCTCCCTAGCGGTCGAGCCTGCTTGCGCATCCTCTCCTTATCAGTCGAGCCTGCTTGCGCATCCTCTCCTTATCAGTCGAGCCTGCTTGCGCATCCTCTCCTCGGGAATATCCTAGGGTAGAAACCACATACCATAGGGTAGGGTGTGTATATAGATAGAGAGTCAATATAGATATAGATCCTAGTAACCCAGCTACTGCTATCATTCGTATTCTTTATGTATAAGCCTCGACCTCCATCTATACAGAGGGGGTTTTTGACCGGACCAGACAGTTCTGTTTCCGACCGCCTTATATTATCTACAGGAGATCGGAGATTGGGGATTGGAATTATGACCGGATAGGGATAGATTCATTACCAGATACCGGATACCCGCCCTATAGAACCATTAGGGCCTGATTGGAGATTGGAATTATGACCGGATAGGGATAGAAATAGGGATAGGTTTCTTACCCGATTAGGTCCCAGACCGGACCGGATTAGGTAGTTTAATGACCGCCTCCCCCACCCCAATAAGACCGGCCGCCACAGACCTACCGTGATTCAGCAGCTGATGAGGATCCTTATTCTGCTGCCTTTTCTCCTACTTATCCTTACTATATATATATAGTGGGTGTGAAAAAGCTAGTTTACACAATGGGTTGGGCCGCATTCGTTCAGAGTGATCCGGAAGTCCTGTGTTTTTTGAAATAAACCACCTTACTAATGAAAAAGAAGAGTTGAGTTGCTCGCCGAAGAAAGAAGCGTGAATCACCTTAAGAGCCCTCTATCCGAGGCAAGAGCTCAACCATACCATAGATCAGGCGGATATTTCCTCTCCCTTACGGTCGAGCCATGCTGTAGCATGATGGCGGCCTGTTAGTCGAGCGATTTTCATTTCAATTTACTTATTGGGTGGGGGGGCTTATGGTCTTTAGGCCTTACTAACCTTGAGATGCGAGGTTGTTTGGTCCTTCTTTTGGTCCTTGTCCAATCAAAGAAGGATGGCTCACCTGACAACGGAAGGTGAGGAAGGCCTGGGTTGTTTGTTCTTGTGAAAGTGGCGCATCTCTTTTTCTTTGGCATCTTGGATGATACTTGTCTTTATTTGAGGTACTATGTGTCTTTTACAGCATTTGACTTTTTCTTAATGTTAGTGTATGCATGAGTTACTGCAACCCTACGTTGCTTGCTTTAACCGGTATACTTAATATCTTTGTTAAGAACACGAGAGAAGCATTGTTGGTAATAGATCCCTTCATCATCATTTTAGACCTTGTCATTCCAAGTAGGTCCTCTAGACCTAGTAGTACCCTACGTGCTCCTACTAGGCTACGGAATACGTCACTGTTTAAGAGAGTTGCAAGACTTGACTCCATTAACCCTAGCCAAGGCACTGACCTAGTTTATTTATCTCTCATAGATACAAATTTGGTGGAGAGAACCTAAGTCATTCTTCCCAAAAAGACCTAGGCGAGCCTCTTCTTGCCTCGCCTTCCATCCTCCTTCACTTTCTACCTTCGCCTCCTTCACTATTGACTTCGCCTTCTTATTCTCTGTGTTATTTTGACTCGTTTTATGGATGCCCCAGACCTAGGAACCCTAACGACCTAGCCCAACTTGCAACGAGGAAACCCCCTAAGACCTGATCCCATTTCACTTTCACCTCGCCCTAGGACACTTGCTTAGGGAGACTACAGCATTGAACCCTGGTTGAATAGATCATTGACCCCACAACTAGCTCAGCAACTCTCTACTTACCTTAGTTAGATTCTTTAGAGCATCAAACCCTCACCATATGAATAGTGAGTGACCCCTCACCATCGGAATAGTGAGTGGCTCCGCCCCTAAATAATATAGGGCCCTAGATACTTCTTCATTAGTAGCTACAACATTAGGAATATTCTTAGGTTGAATTACTAGTAATTACCACTCTTCTATCTCAAGAAGCTAGTGAAGAAGGAGCTTTCGGACATTAGAAACAGAACCACATATATTCTTTATATTAGGAGGAAGCCCTGCGGGGCCATGACACATAGGTTAGTTACCATCATTGGTTACTCTTAGGAAGGGACAGCAATGGGTACGTCCTCGCCCCCACCCTAGCCCCTCGGATACGGATTCTTAGATTAGGGGTTCTCTCTTGGTTCAGAAGCAATGAATTCTTTTATTGCATTAGGGGGAAGCCGACCGTGAATCTCTAGGTCTTATTCCTTTTAGTCATAAGGAAGGATGGAAGGGAGAGACAATAGAAATAAGTAGAGTTTAGATTGGAAGTATTTCAATGTGTTAGTTATTCATAACTCAAGGTATGATTATTCAACATTGGTTTCACATGCAAAAAAATGTGACTATATAATGCTAATAAGAAAACACATGTTATGGGCATTTCCAAATTCTCATTTTGCACCAAATGAAAGATGTAACCAAGAAATGAGTTGTAGTTTGAGAGTTACACGATCCCTATCTTTACATTATCAATGCTTATTTTCATAGCCCCTATGGGCCCCATCATCTATATCGAAACCTTTCAAGAAGCCGTCGTTTTCTTTTTCCCCTTTCCCAATTAGGAGAGCACCAGCGCCACTCCACTCCATTCACTGAGATTGAAGAGAACCCCTCCACGTAATAAAAACAGCCGAGAGGGCCGAACAGTTAACCCGCATAACCGGAAGGGCAGATAGCCGGCTCAGAACAACATAAACTCCCCCAAGGAAAAGCAAATATGTTTGCCCAATCCGATGTGGGAGAGCCAGAATAGGAATCGCGGCAGAGAAAGAGTCTGAAAATCTAGACACTGGCAATAGGTCTCAGATTGGCGGGGGCCTCTCGGGCACTCCTACTCTTATCGCGTGGTCGCGGCAATGCTGGGGTTTTTACCACGTCCATTTCATTTGGTAAACTCAATCGACAGATTCGTATGCTTCGCTGATATACGATAGCAGTGGATCAAGGTAAGTAACTGAATGAATCTTCAATTGATGGAACTGTATCTGCTCGATCTCGCTTTCGAACTGCTGCATCCGGATCTGAATTTGGATCTGAAACTGGCTTTGCGATTGGATTTGTATCTCGATCTGCACCTGGATGATATGCGATGAACGGATTTGGACAAGCATCTGCCTCTGGTGAGGGGGTTCCTGTTGGTGGTTCTGGGTCATCAAGGTAAATTGAATTGACTGGGGTAGGAAGGGGTGCTGCTTCCACTGGCGCTGGATCCCTAATGAATGGAACTGAATCTGCATCCGCATTTGGATCCTAATAGTATAGAACTGAAAGTGCTATTGATGGTGGCAAAACTCTTGCTAGCTTTGGCTTTGCCCCTACACCTGAAGGATATGAAATTGGCACTGCTCGCGCTGAGGGTGGGTCTTTATCTCGATTTGGTGAAACCCCTTCTTCTGTTTCAAATGCTGGTGGTGAATCAACGGACTATGTTGCAATAGATCGTGCCTTTGCCGGGAGAGAAGAGCGACGCCGGACCCTCCATATGGTCTGTGAATTTCGAGGTCATGAAAGGTGAAGTCCAGTGACTGGTTCATAAAGGGAAGATACTGAGTAAGCAGATCGTAGGAATAGAAGAGTACCGGTAGCACGTGTATGACCCGCCTATGCTCTCGCTCAGGAAAGCGGATATCGGAGTGGACAAACAAATAGGGTAGGCATGCCCTAAGCTCTAGGTTAGCCAGTCAGTTTAGGTAGTGAGGTAGGTTAGCCGGTAAGCTTAGTCGTGTCCTGTGTTTCTGTCGTTAGGTAAGCCAGCCACCGTCGTGTCTTAGGTAGTTTAGATGGAAACCAGCCTCTGTTAGGAGGTGCGGAGGAACCTTGAGGGTCTAACCATGGGTGTGCCTATGATGAGGGTCAAGGAGGTCCCTCAGAGACTGCATCGTCATGTGGTCAGTGTACCATGTCCTTTTGTCCAGCTACTGAGGTGGGCGGTGAATGCTATAGTCTATTATCATGAGATTCATGCACCTCGAGATGACTAGATGATAGTCTCCTCCCTTTTTGTACCAGCTATGAATATATAGATCTATTCCTTCAGATGTATAGACTCTGTATCATGATGGCCATAATGAATATGATTAATCACTCCTCATCGGTGACAACCTAACACACTTGAATCCGTGTCCTGTGTATCGCCTTGCGCAGAAAACAATTTATCTCCTCTGGCGACTGATACCGGGCAGCAATCGGGAAGCAGCAAATAAAAAACCTCTCTCTACCCTCTTCTAGCTTATAGTTCCAACTGTAATCGACTATCGAATCGACTCTTGGCCTATCGGATGACTACCTAGCGGTGACTCCTCTGACTCTTGCCTCTCCTTATGTTTATTATGCCTAAATTCTCTTGAAAAACCTTCACCCGGAAAGGAAGACTTCATTTCGTCGGGAGAGAAATCCTGCTTTCTTCGGTTTCATAGTTTAGTGTCCCGCACAAAGCTCAAGAATTCATATTAGTCGTCCTCAGGAATCCATTTTCTCTTTCTTTACGGATTCCCGTCTTCTTCCTCTTTCTCGAAGAAGTGTATTACACCTTCCTCATCAAGGATAGAAGCCCGTTGACACACGGAATGGGGACACCCCCTAAACCCCATTTCACGAGCCTTCACTGCATCCGCTTACTTAGTTGCTTAAGGGACAATTCCTGGCACTGCATCCAACCTTTCCGGCATGGAGCTATTTTACAGTTCTCTCTCTGTTAGCACAAAGGGCGTAAAGTGATGTACCCTCCCCCTTATTTTAGGCACTGACCTATTTTGGTCTCGAGAAAGCCTGAAGTCTTTCCTGGCGAGGTGATGGCTCACCGTTTCACTAGCCGAGGTGAAACTTCCCGCTAGCCGAAAAAAGAGGACTGTGACGACGGCGTGTACAATGACGATCTTCTAGCCACGGCGCCCTGACTCGATTCCTGATGGCATAGTTGGTAGCCTTTTGTGGTACGAATATTATGTCATACTGTGAGAGCAGTATCGCTACTTTTGCGAGTCGGGCGTTCAGCTAGTGTCATTTTCCTTTGGCTTCTTCCCCTAGAAAAGAGAGAGTAGAATGCCCTAAGGACAAGGACCCAGCGGCCAACTCAAGGAAAGCTAAAGCTCATTGAAAATGAAGAAAGCGTTTGGTCAGCTTCAAGCTAGCCAGATCCGGGGAGAAGGGGAACAGATAATATAAGATCTTTGGCCATCTTTTCATCTGCATCTGAGGCTGCTCCTTCTTCTTAATTGAATATCCCATCGAGTAAAGTAAAGGAATGACCTACTTTAGGGAGAAATCCAGCCATAGAGCACTCTGCGCTTTCGTCCCGAAACTCCCCTGTCTCTTAAACACCTTCTGACAGGCATAAATAGAGGAATGCCTCTTCTCCTCCAGAGAATCCGTATCCTTATCCTTCTTCCTCTTTCGAAAGACCCTCTTCCATGAGCCCCGTAAGGCATGACAATAGCGACACCCTGCATGACGGCTAGAAAGGAGAAAGAAAGGACCTTGATCAAGTATAGGGGTGGAATCGATCTTAAGCCCAAAAGAAGATCTCTTTCATAGCTCATAGTGGACCGTTGACACAGCGAGTTCCCCCTTTATGTCGTCTTTCCTCTAGTGAAGTTAACCCGTCGCGGGGTAGGGAAGTCCAGGTTTGCTTGCATTCTTTGCAATCGAGCGAGTGAGTTCAAGGCTCCGAAGGAGAAGGCTCGGTATGCTTCGTTTTTGGCTCGGTATGGTTCACCACCACATTCAAGGAAGATCGATAATGAAAGACAAGATAAGATAGAAATCGAATAGAAAAAAGTCTGGAAGGAGGTCAACCTCTTTCCTTCTCTCATCGTACAGTCCTCGTCCCGTCGACTCTCTCTTTCCTGGCCTGGGTCACTCTTCCTCTGATACGATCCCTTTGACTCAGTTCTTTTCTTCCTTTCTGCTTCAACCGGCTCTTCTTTCGTAACCTTCTCTTCTCTGTCCGCCTTGCTTCTCTCATAGGAATAGGCGCCAGAAGCTACCATAAAGTGAAGTGAATAACCTTTAAGCTCATTGAGAACGTCTTGCTACCTGAAATGAAAAATCTTTCTTAATTCCTAGCATAATTTAGTCTTAGCCCAACTGACATTTGAAATTGACTTTTTCTTTTTGAAGAATGGCCTTTTACAACGTTTCACACAGATAGGCCGGATGCTAAAGCTAGGATTGCCGGGATTGCTCCTTGCTGGCTTATCTTACTGGCAGGCTGGCTTGCTCGCTAGACGAACACGGGCTGGCTAGTTGAGGAAAGAACCGGGTTTGCTTTTTCTCGCTTGCTGGTCGATGAAACAATGGCTGGCTGGCTTGCTACCGAATCTAGCGTTATTACATATCTCATTCATGACTGGAAGAAATGCATAATGACATATATAATGATATATCTAAAGGAGAGGGCTTTCTTTTATATAGTCTCTGGTTCTACGACATCTCTATTTTTAGGCAGACCACCCGCTCGTATCATGTCGGTAACTAGAGAGTGAATAAAGAAAGAATAACCACTCTTTACTCTTTCATTAATACAATTGTAATTCTAAAGTCTCTGACTTTACGAAAGATCTCTTTTCAGTAATGACTCATATATAAGAATTTCGGTAACTAGACCAGCCAGGGAAATAAGTAAGTGATAAAGCCAAGGAAGATAGTAAGTGACACAACACCGTCAAAACCCTTTTCTATGGCACTCCGTACCTGAAATTCAAGCCTTATTCACTTATTTCTGGGGCGTCGTAGAAAGCCTTTCCCGTAGCGAAAGGTTGGTTATCCCTCCCTTACCTGAGCCTCTTTGAGGGGAAGAAAGAAAGGGCCAGGACCTTACCTGAGCCTAAACCCAAGGACCCCTCCTTATTTCCTTTCCCCCTAAAAGCCTGAGCATAGCTCAAGGTCACTTACCTTACCTGAGCATGCATAGTATCCCAACCCTCTCATTTTCACCCGGTAAGTGCAAAATAATAAGGCCTTCTAGGCTCTTTGAGGGGAAGAAATAAGGTCAGGACCTGTCCCGAAGGGCCCCTTCTAGCTCAGGATCAGGACCAATACTTTCACGGTATCTTTCCTGCCCTTTCTCCTTTGAAAAACATGGTTTTACCGTCGCAGTTCGCTAAGCGGAAACTACTTTTCCCTTATACAAAATTGGACTCTTGTACTACATCATCAAGTTAGATTTGTATATTTATGTTCTTGAAGCGTAGTAGTGCGACGTTGCATTCTGCAAGGGTCAATTGGTGCCTGAACAATTTCATTTCAATTTACTTATTGGGTGGGGGGGGCTTATGGTCGAGCGGCCTAACGGCACCTTGAGAAACTATGTTTGCAGAGCAGGTCTTCTATGGGGCTTGGCTGATGTTTGATGGTTGTGAAGTGTGGGAGTGCCAAGATGTCCATGGGGACCATTCTTGCCAATAGTTGCAGCATCTCTAGTTTGATTTACAGTTTGACGAGAAAAGAGAAAAAAACCACTCTTTTTGACCAGTAAAGGGCGAAATCGCTAGCTCAAAGCGGGCAATAAACCCAATTCCTATGCTTTGGGCCTCATTCCTATGAGTGAACGTTCTTACCTTACGTATTACACCATAACCTACTATGAGTGAACATTATTGCACTCATAGAAGCAACTTGCCCGACCTACACCTTCTCAAAGCATATGCTACGCCCCCTCTCCTGGCTGGGAAGATGCAACAGACTAGTGCCACAATCCAATTAGGGCAAATGGAGTCTTGTACTCCAAGAGCAAGAATGAGAAATCGTCCAGATGCTTAGTGTAAATTAACATAGAATAAGCAGTTCGGCGTTATTAACCATAGAATTGTCTAAGCTTTTACAGATAAAGCAACCACGAAGCTAAAAAGGCTTACTTGCTCACTATGTAGTAGCTTATGAGGCATGGATTATCCCAGATGGAGTGATATGCATTCTACCATGTATGACGTCGTGTAATTACGTCGTAAACCAATAGCTAGTATGCTATCCAGGGCACTTCATGACGAGGTAATACTAGACATTATTGGATTGTTGAACCTAGAATGATTACTACACTCGTTATATCCTGCTTAAAATGAGCTAACTAGTATTCTATGATTTCTCCTTGTTCCAGGTACTATAACACAGAACAGGTCTAATCATGAACCAAGCCCACATAAAAGCTTCTTACAGCCTTTCCATTAACTTAATAAACCCTTATTATCTCGTAGTCCATGTTATGTAGACTATGATCACCAGTAGTCAATTTGTAATTGCTGCATATAAAGCGCGACCTTGTCATACCCAACATGTAATTTGTCTAAGGACACGTGACTTGTATAAGCTAAGAATAGTTCATGCCCTTAAACAGTACGATTAGTAAGTGCTAATGTGTGATCTTATTCACGGCTTCTGTATATTATCACGTTGACATAGTATAACACATTGTAGACAACAACACGAGACTATTACAGTAGAATTAGATTCTCCTAGTAGGTCATCATATAGCCTATTTATTGAGGGGCATCTATAAGCTTCTATGTTGGCTTATTGGTATACCATAGTTACCATTCTGTTTTCCGATTCACTGCCTAGTACAATGCATCATATTGCCCTGTTTTTCCTAAGTAAGTTCTTCATAAGCCTAGATAGCGATTACACGTATGTTAATTCACCCGCTGTGATCAAAGAGCCATATGTGTGTGAGTACTTGCTCTCTGAGCCCTGCTTAACTACTACTAGCTTAAGTCACTCTAATTAATAGCCTGAGTAGTGGAACCAGTTTGATTACTCGAAGTACAACTCAATAGATTAGGCCTTGGTTAGTTCTGAAATGACAAGCAAATGAATTTTTCCTATTCAAGAGGTAATAGAATTACGTATAAGCACACATGGGTAAGTCTGATTCTTTCTTATAGAATTCTGTCGTTATACTATGTATACTCATATGAATTACGAGCTTGGATTAACACTCCATGTGCTTTCATTACTGACCCGTTTAGCATTAAAGCGCCTCGTAACTCACGGTATTAATTCATGCTTAGTACATTACGAACACGATGTGGCAAATGACATAATCAGAGTGGTATGAGTTAGTTAGAAATCCATAAGTAAGCACACGCCTACGGGGCTATGACATGATAAAGTGAAAACAAAGACGTAACCAGCTAACCATGCATATCCAGAGCTAGCAGTATGTATTATTTATATGAACTCGAGCGTTTTATTAGTACAGATCATGGTGATTATTATCTAGTGCCTTTATTTACCCTGAGCGTAATTGAAAACACCGGGTTAAGGATTGTTACCTGTTCAGGAAATAGTAATTAAGCTCATAACATGGATGAAATCGTAAGTAAGTGAATCCGCTTAGTACTAATTCATGACAGAACCTGTCAAAGGGCTCTTTATATAATCCTTATGTAATACCCCAACTACTTGTCAGAGATCAACAGGTATATAACATTATGGTATTTTGTATACCAGGGTACGTGACATCATGGCTACCAATCATATATATTATTCCAATTTCTGTGGAGTTCAAGATTATTAGAAAGACCAGATTACCATGGATATACACCACTTGCACTACACGACCTCTTGCTTTCTCACTCTTGACCGTCGTAATCCGATTGTGAGCTCAGCCTATCCATACTAAGTGACGATCAGCTACTAGTCAATTACTAATTAAGCAGAGCTCTGAATTAAGACTCTTTTTTATGTATTAGTCAAATCCACATAGGAGAAACTCCAACCAGGAGAAATCCTCTAGGTCTCGGTTGTGCCACTAAGTATGATTCTTATTCTTATTACTAACTACACTACCACCTCCTTGATTCACTACTGACTGATTTCCACTACTACCACTATTCTGAGCACTACTTCCTCCTGACACTGGTGGAGTACTAAATGAAAAAAACTAGGGTGAACAGAATTCGCTATATGTACCTAATTACTTGGGGGTGCCTGGGGAGTGGGAGGGCTTGGACCGGCTCCACTGATTACAGGAAGTGCCACATTCACCTGGGGGGCTTCTTCACCTTCAAACAGTCAAAACACATCTGCAATTGCATCATCTTACTGTGCATCAGCTTCGGTTCCTTGCCGAGTCAAGAGGCAGCCCCAATTTGAGATCCTTCCGTTCCAGACCCCGTGGCGGGAAACCCGTTCCAGCAAAAGCAAGGGTAACAGATGGTTAGGATCAATGTTGATGGATAACTGGGGCGTCGTATATAGTATAGCCACCAGCACCCCTTCCTGTCATAGCTTCTCTTCGCCCGGTTCCATTTTGAGTGGAAACAGAAGCTATGGTAGCGGACCTCATTGATTCATAACCACCAGCTGTATATTCACCACCACCGCTTTATGCTTATTACACCGTAGTTCCTCGAAGCTATGTATTAATACGTGATCAATTGGTGCGGGGTAAAATACAATAAGTTCTGGGTCACGCGTCGGGTCTTTATCTCAATATATACCCAGGGGTGAAGTATCTGGAAGTACGCCTATAGGGATTGCTGTCGTATCGCTCCACACGCTTGAATCCTGTTCCCTAGCAATAGGGGCGGTAAGGGCATGCACTGCACAATTCGTGTTCCCATAAGGTACATTTGATCCGGAATCACCAGCTATTGACCTAGAATAAGTAGCAAAGGCGGGCGGTGGAGGGCGTTTACCGTGTAAAAGAATCCGTTATAATTCCAGTTCCATTTGCTTAACCAGTCCTGGTTTAAGTCGATTCACCACAAGATATCTACCACTAGGGGATAACCTTAACGCACTTATTCACCTGCAACCTTGACTGCCTATGCTTCTGACCCTGCAACTGGCACATTCACTGGGCTGGAGCTACCTTATATATATATCCGCCCTTGCCGAAGTACTTATCGATTCCTTACGGGGCTTTGTTCGAGCAAGCGATATCGCAAGGACCGACCTTTCTGGGTTGACTTCGCCCTTCTTCATGAAATAAGAGGGTATGAATCGGACCTCAAATAAGATTTCCTTTCAAGTGTTTTGCCGTCGTATTCTTTATCCCAATGTGGTAGTGGAGACCCCCCACCTTGTGTTTCTCTTCCCCTATTATAATCTAAATAGCGAGCGCCCTCGCAATTGAATAGCGACATACAGCGCCTCCCCCTTCCATAGAAAGAAAGTAAGACAAGAAAGAAAGGCTCTTTTTATTTACTTTGCTTTAATTAGATAAGTACTTCGAAGTACTAATGCTTATATGAACAGTTAGGTTGTAAGGAAAGAAAGAGGTCATTGCTTCTTAAGCGAGATCCTGGTCAATGTGAAAGTGACGGGGTCAGCTATGCATAGAGTGGGTCGGCTCGTTCCGTATTAGGAGGGTAAGCGAGCCGGGGAATTGAGTGGTTCCCACCTGAACTACCGCAAAGCGAGGGGGAGGGAGGACTCCACATTAGCCCTAGTAGCTCCTATTACCTTACCACTTCTATTCCCAGTTCTTCTGCTACGACGACCTCCTTGACAGCACCGGTGACATCGACTCATCACATGGTGACTCGGTCGAAAAGTGGCATTCGGAAACCAAAGGTGCTATATGCTACTCGTCATCCTATCCCACCGTGCTTTTCTGCTATGCTTGCTACCACTGCATCCTCAGATCCAACCTGCTATTCTCAGGCCAAGCGAGAGCCTCATTGGCGTCTTGCTATGCAAGAAGAATTTCATGCTTTGCTACGCAACAACACATGGACTCTTGTTCCTCCACGACCTGGCTTCAATATCGTTGGCTGCAAATGGGTCTATAAGACCAAACGCAAGGCAGATGGCTCCATTGAGTAAGGCTCGTCTTGTTGCCAAGGGGTTCCATCAACAGCAAGGCATTTACGAGGAACACCAATGAACCAGGTTCCAAAACTTGATGTCCGCAATGCATTCTTACATGGTGATCTCATTGAGGAGGTATATATGACTCAACCACTTGGTTTCATTGATCCAGTACGACCACACTATGTCTGTCGACTCTACAAGGCCATCTATGACCTTAAGCAGGCCCCGCAAGCATGGTTCTTCCGGTTCAGCTCAGCTCTTCGTGAGCGTGGTTTTGTTGGTAGCCGTGCTGACTCATCCCCGTTCATTCACAGTAGTGCAGCTGGGTGCATCTTTCTTCTTCTCTACGTTGATGACATTTTTCTTACCGGAAGCAACACACGTGGTATTGACATGCTTATATCCTCCCTGGCTTCTCAGTTTGACATGAAAGACCTTGGCCCCCTACACTTCTTCCTAGGTATGGAAGTTTCTCGTTCCTCTAATGAACTTGTGCTTACTCAAACAAAGTATGCTCTTGAGCTACTACATCGCACTAATATGCTTGCTGCTAAGCCCCTCTCTACACCAGCTCCTTTTGGCTTCAAATTATATCAATTTGATGGTGACCCTTTGTCTGATGCGACCACTTATCGTAGTATTGTGGGTGCGCTTCAATACCTGACCATGACTCGACCAGACTTGTCCTACGCCGTGAATCAAGTCTGTCAGTTTATGCATGCCCCCACTACTACTTACTTTGAGGCAGTCAAGCGCATCTTACGTTACTTAAAAGCAGGGGTATGGTCTTCGTTTTCGACCAATCACAAATGTGTGCCTTCTTGCTTATTCTGATGCTGATTGGGCCGGGTGCCCTGATGATCGCCGCTCCACTTCTGGTGGCTGCATATTCCTTGGCCCCAATCTTATCTCTTGGTGCTCTCGCAAACAGCCGACTCTTTCTCGTTCCAGTGCTGAGGCCGAATATCGAGCTCTTGCCACACTTACTGCCGATATATGCTGGCAACAGTCGTTGTTACGTGATCTTGGTGTCTTTCTCAAAGCTCCGCCAACATGATTCTGCGACAACATCAGTCCTTCGTCCTTCCTGAGATAAATACCTTGCCCCCGGAGGGACAAGCGGCTTCGCTCCTTGAAACTTACTTATTTTTCTATAAACTTACTTATTCTTCTTCCATTCTCAATATATATGTAAAAACAAAGGATTGAGGGGAATGAAGAGGGCCTGCCTTTGCCTGCCTATTGATTGATCGATCGAGGCTTCATAAGCGCCTTATAGAATCTGTATTGACTAAAGACCTAACTCCATCCAATTAAGTCGTTAGTGCACCCTCCACTTCGTTAATAGGGTGAAGTCTTGGGTTAACCCATTATTTCCCTGGCCCCTGCTTGCTTATATCCATTGAAAGGGTGGTGTTTTCGCCTTAAAGATCTCTGACCAGCTGCCCTATCCATTCATCTCTATTGAATTGATTCACGAGCAGGCACAGCACAGAATGGAGGCAGAGTCATATGCAGCACCTACTTATATCGGTGGCATTCGTCATCCTTACCATTCCAGCTAGTCCTGCTTTCCCTGATTACTAGACCCATCTAACTAACTGGTTCTCACCAGCCAGCGACATAGATCCCTGCCCACCCGCCGTACGCGAACGACGCTTTCCGAATTGACCGATCCGCCTACTCCCCTTACTGCTTTTTTGGGGAAAGGGTAAGTGCTAGTTGAATGCACATAACATAGCGGGGTTGGAGAATCAGTGGTAGGACACCCCCTTCCGAATGTGCTTTAGATCTTATCGGTTCGTAATAAAGAGATCCGGGAAAGAATACTTACTAGGATCGGCCTACTCTACTCATCTACTCATAATGGGTGGTCCTACCCATACCTAAATGGATAAGTGTTCTATAGTAGTTTCATTAATGGGGATCGTCAGCGAGCCTACCAGTATGGGCCTTTTAGGGATATTGGGTAAACCAGGAAGAGGGAGTGATCTAAGCAAGATGTATCCCCCTCTCTTTGTTGGCCCTTATATCTCTATATCTTACCTATCCCAACAAGCAAGAGTTGGCTGGTCGACACCAATTGACTTGTTTTCTCAGCTCGCGCCCCCCGGGGCCGGCATTGATTGATCATTCATTTCAAGGGGGGTACTGCTAACTACCTTTTCCCCAATAGTGATTGATAGTTCTGATCCTGCACCTCGAGAAAATGCTGTTTCCAACTGAGATTATGTTCCACTTTATGATAAGCGGATTGGGCGGAGCTCGAATAACAGGATTGGAGTACGCCGATCTCCTCTGAAAATAGATCGGCGACTAGGTCCAATGTAATTGAGTCTGGCTGTCTGGCTGTCTGGCTGGCTTTACACGCGATGAAATTTGTGAGGGGAAATGCAGCTGGAAATGAAAATGGGCAATGGGCAATGAAAAGAAACCCCAAAAGGCTTTCTTAATGGGTGCAATAATATCGTAGGATACCATAATCCACTATTGCAGGAAGGAATGAAATGAAACGCTGCACGAACGACGGCCGGTGTGAGGTAGGTACTGCTCGAATAAGTATGATTTGTCCTGATTTGACCTGAGCTATGTGCTCTATTGATTACCTTCAAATCACTATTTGAAGACAGACAGAACAGAAGAAGATGTGACGCGCATTACTTACGAGCATGTCGCTTTAAGTCAACCTAAGGATTGCTGGATTGCTCACCCAAAGGATTTCCCCTCACCCTCACCAAATAAGTCACTTAGGATCAGGAAAGAAAAGCGTAATTACGTAGATAAAGAATGAATGCATAATGACATATGCCCATAGCAGCATTGTCGAAGATCAGCACTTACTTACCTTCTCAAAGGGGAAGAAAGTGACACCATTTGAGGGGAAAAAAGAGAAGTACGATAAGAAACGGAGTTGTGTCTGTCTACGCTAAAGCGTAATTACGTATATAATAGCAGCATTGTCGAAGGATTGGATTGACCTTGCCTGAGGAAGGAACGTAGTCGCTTGCTCTTCCGAGAGCAAGGACAAGCGGCTTCGCTCCTTCCCCTCTTTTGTCGGGAAAGCGGCTTCGCTCCTTCCCCTTCTTTGTCGGGAAAGCGGCTTCGCTCCTTACCATAAAGAAAGGCCAACCTCTTTCATTGAACAAAGTTATTAAACTGAGATCATATCGTAGATAAGGAAGGGGGGATCCATTGCCCCGCCACTTCATTCTGAACTCAAAAAGGGTTCGGTTTCCCGAGGAATCAAAGGGGGGGGGAAGACCCCGGCCAGAGCAACAAGCAAGTTGGGGTAGAGAGCCGTAAGCGCGGTGGTGACGGACGTGCTCGTACGGTCCATAGAGGACCGGGTGGGGGGTATGATCCTCTCGTTGATTATTGGAAACTGGAACTCCCCCATATCCGAAATATGCTTTTCCAGGAGCATTACGATCTGCAGCTCAAATGGTCTCTTACGAAGTATCTATTGGTCTTATTATTATTGTGCGCCTCGTGAGCGCGTTTGGATCCGCTACAGCACTCGGTCGGATGTTACCCTAACCCGACCCGGGAACGGACCGGAGGGAACCGCAGCATGGGTAATGTCCGCGTCTCGCCGCAAGGCTAATTTTGAGTTGCAACAACAGGGTTGAGGCCCCTTCCGGAAAAGGCAGTCCGGCGGCACCAAGGGTCCTGGTACTATCCAGGTGCGAATAACCCCCGGGGGTGGCTGCAATGGGCAGAGATGCCACTCATCGGCCTAAACGACGAGCAAACACTCGAACGTGAGAGCGAGGGATCACCCAACGAATGGACTCTACAGCGACAGGAACCATGCTTTTGGATGGAGAAGTGGGAACCTTAATGATGAATAGTAATAGGCCGAATCTGAACTGCGGGAATATATATTCGGAACCTAAGGGACTAATATGAATAGGGGCCAGGAATGTATGGGTGACAGATCGGCCATAAATGTACTCCGGAATATACACCAGGGCAACAAATGTCGGTCGACGATGCCGCCCGTTTCCATTTCGTGGAAGTGCTCGGCAGAGGAAGGGGCTGTAGGTGATGATGATGCCCCTATTGATGAAGGAATCGCTGGGCACCTATTTCTTTCTCTCTTATTTATTTCATAGGCAGCAGGTCCTGGTCAAATCCGGTGGGTGCCGCAAGGTTATACCCCCCCCCCCTATCTATCTACCTATCTATCTACCTATCTATAGAGAGATAGTAGCGAGGGGTAGGTATCGGTCCGATAGGGATAACCTTAATTCTTAATCAAAAGGTTCAATTGACTTATTTTGTGCCCCTCTCAAATAAGTAACTAGCTTATGGTCGAGCCTGCTTGCGCATCCTTCAAGGCCCTCGCCTTCGGAGGGCTCGCGTTCGTTCCTCGCCCTCTACAGTAGTGCGAGTCACTTCACGTACCTCGGCCATAACGACCGAGCGACTCGTCCCTCGTACCTTTTTGGTTTGCTTATTGGGTGGGGGGCTTATGGGTGAGCAATAAATCACCTTTGTCGGTCGAGTGTGAAAACCCTCTCCTGGACAGTCGAGTGTGCGTTAGCACCCTCACCATATGAATAGTGAGTGTGCTAACGCACCCTCTCCCCTCCTCTCAAATAAGTAACCAAAGGCAGTCGAGTGTGCTTACGCACCCTCACCATATGAATAGTGAGTGGCTCCGCCCCTAAAGAATATAGGGCCCTCTCCTTGGACAGTCGAGTGTGCTTACGCACCCTCACCCATAATGGGTGAGTGCCTCTTATAGTACCTCGCCCTTCTTAGGTCGGGCGAGTCACTTAAAAGTCACTTATCTGGTGGGGGGCCTTGGCCGGCATTCGTCAATTCAGAGACTATACCTTCGCGTTCAGGCTTTGAGGGGAAGAAATATAGGTCCGGCAGGGCTCGACTGTTAAGGAGAGGAACTTGAGTTGCTCGACCATACGGGAGAGGGTGAGTAAGCATGCGAGGATAGGAGCAGCTCCGTTTTCTTGCTATTAGATCTTGGGTGGGTGAAAATGGAGGAACTCGAAGACCGGCCCCTCACCAAAGAAGTAAATTGAGGGACCTTACCTTCGCTATGCGTAAGACCTAGACGTAGCGAAGGAAAGGCAAGATCTATAGTTACAGAATTACGGCACTATGGATCGATCGTAGTTGCCGTAACAAATTCACAAATGAATTCTAGATAGTGCCCAATTTAGAACCTTGCGGAGGGACCGTAGCTCCGGGAATATATGGGGATCTGCCGAACAACCAACCCCCTAACCCTTTTGCAGCAAATGCTTTTATTCACAGTGAAAGGGGGCAACCAACCACATGAGTAGTTCGCTCCAAGACCCAACCAATTGCTTGCCTCCCTCCGGATGCCGAGATAGAGCAACACAACCTATATGCCCCAACACCGATACTTCCAACAACCTGCTTAAGGGCAAAAAGCTGAAGCGAGCGCTTGGTCGGTAGGCCTATGCACCCCGATCAGCTAGCTAGGGATGGATATGGCGAATGCCTGCCATAGTCTCTTAACACGGTGAAGTTCCCCTCCATCTATTCATTTCATTCAAGGGGCCGGGGGCGCGCCCTTGGAAAGCAAAGCACGGACGAGCCACATGCAGGGAAACTTGCACGTGTGGCCCTGACCGGGGACCCCGGTATACTGTACCAATATGTGTAGGTCCCCGTAATTTGAGTGAGATTGTCATGGCGCAAAGGCAGATATGGTTTGGTATTCCCTTGTTCCCCGTATTGGTTATGTTTTTTATTTCTCGTCCAGCAGAAACTAATCGAGCTCCTCCTGATCCCCCAGAAGCGGAAGCTGAATCAGTTGCAGGCTATAATGCAGAATATGCGCGGGATGCGATCCTTAGGAGTTCACTGTTGGCGGAAGCCAATGTCCCGGGATCCGGGGGACTAATTCTGACTGAAACAAGGGCCCTTACTTCTTAGGGGTCGCTCACTCATTCATATGGGTGAGGGGCTCGACTGATAAGGAGAGGAACTTGAAGAACCACCGGGCCGCCATCGATTCACTATATTCGAAACTAATGAATTTGTGGGTGGGGTTTATGTTGGTGATTCAAGTTGGGTTTCGGGGGGTCGGGCAAACTCCCTCCTTGGACGAGCACTTCGGACGTAGAACCGGGTCGCGCTGCTTGACGCTTTCACATATTAGGTGCGCGGCACTATCATCTGCCTGCAGGCAGGGAGACAGCTCTATGCCAGTACGACAGAATATGCGTTAGAAAGGGAAATCCCTATACTATAGTGCCCCCTGCGACACGCATTACATACGATAGTACATAAACGCCGGGCCAATATCGATCGTGGCAACGTAAACCTAGGTGGGAATATTTGATCCCAGGGAACCATCACAAGGACGGTCAGACGACGGGAGGAACGTCGATGTCGTCCAGCGGAGCCTAGAGGAGGGTTACTCGGAGCTATAAGTAAGAAGGTGACTCGCGCAGGCAGCTGACTCCTCTTCAATAGAGATGAATAGATAGGGCAGCTGGCTGGTCAATCTCAGAGATCTGATCGGCCGGCGGGCGACCGCCCCCCCCCCCCTTCCCCGTTAAGCGGGTTGAAGTTAAGCTAAGCGGGGTTTCACCTTCCCCTCGCTATGCCCCTTGAAGTAAAAGGTTTCACTTTTTTCCCCTGCTCGCTCGGCTCGGGAAAGGTTTTTCCTTATCTGTCTGGTGGGGAAAACGGATTGACTTACAGATAGTGGTCCCCTCGCTATGCCCCTTGAAGTAAAAGGTTTCACTTTTTTCCCCTGCTCGCTCGGCTCGGGAAAGGTTTTTCCTTATCTGTCTGGTGGGGAAAACGGATTGACTTACAGATAGTGAACCTCCCAGTTCGATCGATAAGGCCTATAGAGTATCATGATGACCCGGTCGAGGGCGATACATCGGTGTGAAATTCTTTGGTGAAGTTATAGCAAGGCCGGCCTGAAGTGCGCAGCTACAAGAGGCTATAACAAGGCTTTCCGAGGTGCTTGACCGGGCGCAGCTTGGGGTTTCCCGCCCAAGGGGAAGGCGACCTTGTAATCCTGAAAACGGTGCCCGCTCGCTACGCTAATAGGGCAGGTAGAAAAAAAAGGGGGGGCGGCTTCGTTATCGAGAGGGTTCCCTTCCCCCCCCCCCCCAAAAAAAAAGATAGATTCAGTGAACCAACTCTCTCTGTGATTGATTCGGCTTACCCGGTAGATGAATGGAATTCATCAATTAAGTAGATCGATCCACCGGGATCAATAATAATAGCACGTGAGTGAAAAGCCATCAAGCAAACCATCTATGCTCTTAAAAGCATAACTGGAGGCTTAGCCAATTCCGGTATGAATATTCTACCTCTACTTCCTCCCGCCCGGTACATACATGATGCATCCTATCACTTCACTCACGCACTCCTCGCCCTCCTTCTGTCAGGCGAGTAGTCCCTCCTCGCCCTCCTTCTGTCAGGCGAGTAGTCCCTCCTCGCCCTCCTTCTGTCAGGCGAGTAGTCCCTCCTCGCACTCGAAATGTACTCGGAATAACTTACTACTTATCGATGGATGGAGTTCCAATTGCTTGCCTGAATTTGTACTACCTTCAGTTACCGATACTATCCACTTACCCAGCACTCCATTACCCCGCTGTGAGACGAGCACACTGCCCCTGAGGACATGTCACATCAACCATAAACCCGCTTGCTCATATATGCCAACCAAATCGATGGACGAAGTCGACCTTGTTCACCCACTCCACTATTTAGACGATCTTCCATAATGGGTCCTAACGCTTGGGCATTCAATGCCCGTGATACCAAGCAAGATTGAAAGGGTTGCCCTATATGTATGCTTTTTTCGCCTATGCATGGTGTTTTTCCCCGAACATAATCCTAGTTCCCCCCCTCTTCTCTTACTTATTTCGGAGACGTGTGATTCACCACCCAAAACAGGACTTGGAAAGACCGGATAAAAAAAAGAGGCGCGGTGCCTCCATTACAAACCATAACCATACAAATATAAGGTCAAACCTTTTACTTCCCTCTAAACACATACACACACTCGCTCGTTTCGGGTTTTTCCTTTTCATGAATATCCATATGAAAAGATGCATATCAAAAGGTGATCCCCGAATATGGTTTCCGACGATCCCGGATAACAGGAGATAGACTTTGACTCATTATGGTGAAATCAGAGAATGGAGGTAGGGCTTCGCCTTCTTTCCATATGGAGGTGTATATGGAGGTGTAATCGTCCCCTGAATGTAGGTTTCCTCGATGGTGATTTCCTTGCCCCCCGGAGGGACAAGCAGCTTCGCACCTTGGATACTTATATGTAACTGATATGTATTTCCTTGGCTACTGATAGCACTTAACTTAACTGAAAGCACTGATAAGGCCACTGATAGCACTTAACTTAACTGATAGCACTGAACAGGCCGGCCGTTGTAGTTGTCTCCGCTGGCCCCCCTACTCTTCTTAGTGGTTTTTTGCTTGAATCCCCCTTAATCATATATAGGAATGTGTGCCCGGCCTTCTGTTTCTAGTAGGAGCAGGTGAAACGGGTCGCAGGGAATAGAGTCAACTGGGAGAAATGGGTGGGATATTTCTCTTTGGGGGCCCTTATTTATTAGAAATGTGGAATGGGAGGGCTGGGTCCGCCCGAGCTCATGCGTGCCCCCCCTTATTATTGACTTTTAAGGCCCCGGGCTTAAATAAGAGTCCCTTGGTTACTCTCCGCACTTCGATGGCATTTCCAAAGAGGCCCCTATTATTATCTAAGGTGGTATGGGCGCACGAACTCTTACTTCTATAATGCTTGCTGCCCACTCTGTTGATAGTCAATATGATCCCACCACCCTTCGACCCGATCCCACAAACTAATTCCCACCTGAAATAATAAGAGTAGGGTGGCTTTCATAATAATAGGGCCCACATGCAACCCATTCATTCTTAGGCGAGCCATCTTCGGAAGCCGGAGTTTCCATCTTCTATCCCACCCACCCTGCGGTATTATTATCTAAGCGAATCTAAGAAGATAATAAAAAAAAAACACAAAAAAGAAATATCTTTTATATAGATAGTGTTTTCAATATATCAGATGGATACGCCCTTCTACCCACCACTTTATTACGTGAATAAGAGAATCTAGTCTAAGCGCAATAAGGGTTGAGGAGGCAACCAATGCGGCTAGGCAACACCGAGAGGAGATTGCGTAGGGAGCTGGCGAAGGTCAGTAAGGGCAGACTAAGAGAAAGCTTCTGAAAGGGATTTATATAAAAGAAAGCACGGTAAGGTTCAGGTAAGGTCCTTAAGCTTAGGTAAGCTCTTTCAAAAGGCCAGAAAGGGCCTTACTTAAGCTAAGGAAAGATGATAGACGGGTCTAAAAATAGCGCTTAAAACCTCTCGAATTCCCTATTAAGATTGAAACGGGGGATAGCGTGCACTCAACCTATATGAAACGGAAAAGGACTCGTTTTATAACGTTAAGGCTCGCTTATATGAATAATGGCCAAAATGCCGTTATTACATACGTAATATCGACACATATCACTCGAGTAGTATTAACGAGTCGAGTCGTTTTAGATACGGTATCTATCGTGACAACTTATCCAAAACAACACCGAAGAGCATGCATGAGCATTGCACCTCTCCCTATCTACCAGGTCGAGCTCTCTCCGGTCGAGCAAGTTTGATTCGGTCGAGTGCCTACCTTTACGCCTCAAAAAGATACACCTCGACCTACTGACTGAAGGTAGTAGCGCATTCGTCAGATCAATCATATACTTTGGAACTTTCGCCCATTCCTTTTTGTTGGAATGACCTTCCAAGCGGAGAGTGAGCCTACCCCATAAGTCGGCTGTCAGTTCACCTCCAAATATCAGATCTAACAAGATCCTTTCTGTTTTCCAGGGCGAATCAACAAGTAGGCTAGCCTCGTTCATGTCTCAACTCCAGCCAAGTGTCTCCTCCAGTCGATGATGAGAACCAGCTCCATTGCTATTCAACATTAGACAAAAACGTCTCGAAGCTTATTCGACGGGTCAACACATGTCGATCAAAAAGTGTCGTTTTATCAGTCTCTAGGTAGCATCCTCGGGTTCCTTGATATCATCCCTGTCCAACCCAGCAAAAAACGCATATTTTTCCGTGCTTAAACCGCGGCTGCTCATTACCCCGAATAACCAGCACGAATCTACTAACTTACTCCGGCCGAGTACGGGGACCACCCAAGACTGACTCGCCCATACAGCTTTCTAGAAACCACCCCTAGGCCAAGGATCGATGGTCACTTATCAATCTAACGAGTGCTTTATCGGGTGAGGGAAAGGTTCGAGTGAGGGAGGTGAGAGAAAGAAGGTTGCATATGGAGGGCTTGGGTACTTGAATGAGTTGATTGACACTACCAAGCACGAATTCGATTATATGCGTTAGCTTCACCTTCCTATCGTCAGGCGAGGGCCCCCTCACCTTCGCTCACTCAGGTGAGCGCTCTATATATTCCCTCAGGGGGACCAAGCGGAGTATGTCAGGTAGGAATGATACTTACACTAGTAGCCTGTAGGTCTTCATATTAGTGGCATCAACTCATTATTATGAGAAAAAGTGGGTTCAGTGTGTAGGAATGTTCATAATGCTGTACATAAGTAGGAAGGCTAGGTGTATTGTCAATGCTTCTAATCGGTGGTGGGAGACCCCTTAAGATTGCATGTAAGGTGTATGGCTTGCAATCTAACGTGAATACTCTGCTTAGTGGCTGTATAGGGTATAAGGTGTAATGGTGGGGATGTAAGCTTAAGATAATTTGTCATCTCCCCTCGTTTTGACAATAGTACTAGTGATGTCCCCAACTTGTTAGTAGTCATGGCAACTATGAAGGCTATTATTGTGGTAGTAGTTTGTATATGGTAAAATCCCCCTGCATATCTGTTGGCGGACACCCTTTTTGCGTACCAACCCGATGGCCCTCAAAGGTAGGCCTTCTTTATATGAGTTAATTACGTGACACCCTAATATGAAATTAGTTTATTCAGAAAGAATGAGCTCCTATATATACACACCTTCCTTCATTCACAGGGGATGGGCCGGGAATATTCTCTTTCTTGTTGATGTCTTATTCCTACCTTACTTATTCCGACAGCTAACCCTCCCTCCCATAGATGTAATTACAGCAAGAATGACACTTACCCACCTTTTTTCATACAGATAGGCATCCTAAGCAAACAACATATACAGATCCAGCACACTGTCATCCCATCCCACCCAGGGCATGAAATAACATCCCACATTCACACTTTATACCATCCCATCTCCTAAGCATAGCGTAAAAGAAAAAGCACTCATCTCTTAACGGAACAAATACTAGGGAATTGGCAATTAATAAAGGATGAAACGGAGATGCTTACTGGAGGAAGAATCGAAACCGATACAGAGATAAGTACTGCACATACCCTGCGAACTCCACCAATCAGACTACTAAAACAGATTACTAAAGGTGCGAAGCCGCTTGTCCCTCCGGGGGCAAGGAAGGGATCATAAAACAACAAGAGAAAATAGAAGTACCACTAAACCCAAGTGCCTAACCACGATAGTAACGCGAAAGCAAGGAGAGAAACTATTAATTGAAGGCGAATCACTGAGGGAAAAGGAACTCTTGTTTTATCGCTATCCAAGACTTCCAATAAGTATGTTTTTTTGGCTTTCATATTTAAGCCTTTGCTTCTTGAATATCTCATCGATCTTTCTGTGACTGAGAAAAGGAATGGGGGATCTTTCTAATTGACTGCCATACTTGCCTTTGATTGTGCCTTTGGATGTCTTCGTGAATTGGGCTAAGTGCGTAATACACATATCACGCATTCGCTTTTTCAGCAGCTTCTTTAGTTGTAGAGCATTTGAACAGGGGCAATATAGAGCCAGATACGTGATGATTTTATGATTATACATGGAAATGATAGATCTTATCGGTTCTTCGAATTTGTGATCTCCTAAAACAAGAGGGTGGGCATAGGGTTTCTCCTTTAATGGCATTCTCTGGATTTTGCGATCGATTCTAGTCAATGGAGCAATTAGAGTTATGGTGCCCCCCGAGTTGGCTTTTATCAGAATCCCTAAAAATAGAAATGATTCCCCGTTCTTTTTTAGTGAGATCTTGAGCTCCAATTGAAGGTGGGAAATGAAGGTGTTCAGCTGATCCACTACACTGTTATTAGCCCCCGGCTCGGTCCCGGAAACCCCAATTAGTAGGTCATCGGCGTACCTCACGTAATGGATATCCGGATATCTCGATATAAAGTGAGAAAGCTCAACATCGAATTGATGCATATAGATGCTCATTAGGACCGGAGATAAGGAACTACCTTGAGGAATCCCTTTCAAATCTCCCGCATAATTCTTTTCTGTTTTATCTAAGATGTCAGTTTTGATGAAAGCCGAAATGAGATTGATGAAACGGGAATCATTAATGAAAGAACTCAAGATAGTTAATAATAGGTCATGATGAATATTATCGAAGCATCCTACCACATCAGCGGTTATGAAGTGGTCGATGTTGGGCCAGCTCAATATAGTAAAAAAACATGTTCGGGTTCCTCTACCTTTTCGAAAACCGTGTGAACACTCTAGAAATATAGGGTGAAACAGGCGAGTTAAGACGTTTGATATCGCGTCCATGATTATGAGATCCCGAGGGTGGGGTATTGTAATAGGTCTCAGTTCACCAGGCTTGAATGGTTTAGGCACGAATAGTCTATACATCGGCAAGAAATGGAAGGACGAGGTGCTGAGAGCCTCTAGTATTTGGGTAAGCTGACTGTTGTCAAGTTGATACTCATCCAATCTCTTCTGTTCGTTGTGAATACGATATAAGTCCTTCACTTCGGTGATAACACGGGGAGATACATTGACGAATTTGTTGGAAGACCTGGTGAAATAAGAAAGATCACGACTACTAAGACCAATGAAACCAAAGACACTGAGGGTGGAAGACTTATTTGTGAATTTGGGAGCGAAACTCCTCTCCTTATCAGTCGAGCCCCTGTCGGTCCTCATTTTGGCGTATGTATATAGTGTTTTCATTAGAGACACCCAGAATCGAACCGGGGAAGTCGGCGAGGCCGATGGAGTCCTTTCTCCACTATCTCTTGTTTTTCAAGTGGTTCTGCAAATCGAACTAGACTAGTAGGTTTTGAAAGCTGCTTTTGTCAGGTTTTGTTTGATGTAAATACGGCTACCTTGTTAAGATAGAGGGTAACCTAGGAATGCGCGGACTCGAACCGCGAACCTCAGCCAGTAAGGCCGAGTGTAACCGATAAGCACTCCCTTTTGGTTAGGCGGTTCGATGGGGGTTACCCATTTACATCCGCCGGCGAAAAAGAGTGCCGCAAGCAATCCTGTGAGCCCATTACGGGAAGTAGTGTAGTCTGTGACCAACAACCGATCCGTAGGAGTCTTTGTTTTGTGCGAAGCGACTCCGTAGGCGGCGAAGGTCCCAGCCAGCGACCGCAGCCGTTACAGCTACCTATCAATCGAAAAATCTCAAAATCATAGTCTCAATCGGCCGAATCAGATCAGTCAGAATCGGGGCCAGTCGGAATCGACTTTCCTTTCATCCTCGGAATCGGAAACTGATCATTTTGACGCCTCTTTGCCCGTTTTCTTTCCATCTTCCCTCCCCCGCCTGCCTGTCCGAACGAGCAGAGCAGTACCCGCAAATATAGGGGTGCTATAGGCAAAAGAGTAAGCTAAGGGTTCTTTGTATTCATTGCATCCATCGCTCGGCTTACCAAGGAAGCTCAGTGTGGCTGTATGTGTACGAAGGGGTCATAAATAGGCTGCTGACGAGAAGGAGCCGTGTAGGTAGGGGAAATAGTACGCTGGAGTTTCAGGGGAGAGAGAGAGAGAGCGTTTGTGTGGGTGGAGATTTTCGCTGTAGAGAGTGCTGTACCCCCATCGGATCCTGTAGTTCCTAGCCTGATTGATTGGCTGTTGTTGTGCTGGCTCTGGGATGGGTGGCTTTTGGTTTGGAAGGTCCAAAGGCTCACAGAAAGGGGACATGAGTCAGATCGGATGGCTATGTTCTTCTTCTTAGGTCGACGAATAGGTCCGACCGATGGGGATATCCCCCACCACTGCCATTTCTTCGAAGTGTCCCTTGTCTTAAAGTAACCCCGACGAGCTGTACCGGGGGGACGGGACTATAGAGCCGCTCTCCCGTCCCAGGAGCATGAGCCGGCTCGCCAGCCCGATAACAGGATACATCTGACGAGAAAGCCCCATTTGTTGCCCAACCAGGAAGTATTTGGTGGGCGCGACACTTGGCGGGGGCCATTCATCTTGCCCTTCTGCCCCCTCGACCTCGTAACCTCGGCCGAGCCCCTAACGGGCCTTATGTCGGGTTCGTTTTGATTTGATGTGATCGAACCTTTTTCGATGCGGGAGCCATTGAAACTCGAAAGCATCGTGATAAAAAGAGAATTCTCTTTCGGAGAATCCATTCATTCATTATATATGTCATTACGGTCATGATCGAATTCATGACGATATCCCTGCCTGAATGAGATAGGTAATTCCGTGAGAAAGATTGTCACTGATCTGATTAGGTCCGTCAGGGTGCGTAGCACGCTCGACTAATAAGGCCGCCATCGGCTCGACTGATAAGGAGAGGAGAGATTGGTTCATTCTTTATATATGTCATTACGCTTTAGCAGAAAATGCTGCTATGGATCTTATTCTTCCGTTGTTGGCGCAGGGCGATCTTCAGATCTCTTTCCCAATCCGGTATCTGTTCCGAACGCAGGGGATAGCAAATTCAAGTCGCTCGCCACTGGCATTGAGAGTCCATCTTTTTCCCCTCGACTCTCGAAAGGGTTGTAACAGCACTCACCAATTCAATTTTATCTGCCGTATGATCTGGGTTTACGTCGTTTTGAAAATGGGCGGGCTCGACCGAAACGGGCACAGCTCGACACTTCTTCCCCTACCAGAGATTAAGAATCTTTTAGGTCGCTTTCCCATTCATATTACATGTGTAATACTGCCCTGGTGGTGAGGGAGAACTCATTTCTGTCCTCGACCTTAAGACTGAGAGAGAAATTTGAGATAGAGTTTCCGGGTCAATGCGAACGGCCTAGTTGGATCGTTTCAAACCGCCTCTTCTCCTCATTGGTTGGCACGAAATATCGTATATGAGCAAATAGATTCTCTCCTTCTCCGCTCTGTAGTTTCGAATCTTTCCTTTTCCTGTCATGATCTATTCATTTCCTCCCTTCTTGTTACGAGGTCTCCCCAGCAATGGGGCTACTGGGCTGTAACGAAAGAAAGCCTTCTGAGGCTGGGCTGTAACGGGCTTAGCGCTGTAACGGGCTTAGCTGTAACGAAAGAAAGCCCTCTTGGGCGGGCGGGAGCCGTACTGAGCAGCGGGAGTATCCCCTCCCTTTCTGTCACGAATCATATCTTCCCCCTTTTTCACCCGGTAAGTCTACTATTAAGGACTAATTTGGTAGGGGGCCTCAATCTAGCTCTTTGAGGGGGCCCCAAAATTGAACTTTCTTCGACGAATCGAACAACTGCTCAGAGAATAGAACATGACTGATAACATCTGATTGGGTTGGTTTGAGGTGGGTTGGTATCTCCTTCTAGTTGCATAGAGAAGCAACTTTGGTAAGCGAAGGTAGGACTTTGACTTACCTAGTCGATGAATCTATCTATGAAGGGTTACAAGGAAGATAATGGATAGAACTCACAATCTTTTGGTAGGATAATAGAAGTATGCGTAAATTACGATTGGTAGGTGTAAATGAAGGTAGGCATAAAGGAAGAGAAGTAGGTGAAAATAACAATGCTGCTTTTGGACAGCACGGTATAGATAGATTTTGCAATACTATCTAGCGTTGGCGGAGAACGATTATAGGTGAATGCCATTTCGATTGATTCGATTGATGCGATTCGATTGATTCGATTGATGCAATGGTAACCCGAAGGTCGTGGTCACCAACAAACTACTAGATCAGGGTATAAGTGTTACGTGAGCCAAGTGTTTCGAATCGCTCTACCAGAGCTCTACATGCGCTCTGTTCGGTGCCGGAACCTAACCGTCTAATATGAAAATAGGGAAGGCAGGCGGGAAGAAATAAAGAAAATATATGAACTCTGGCTAGCTCTGCTTGGGATTTACGGGGGGATGGATTTCTCGCTACGGGGGAGGCAAGCACTTCTCGAACATCCTCATTCCATTCAATCCAAGCACAAAGGATCAACTCGATTTGGTGATCGATCTTCCTCTCTCGGAGCATAAAATGGTTTACTGCTTTATCACCGGAGATCATAGGTTCAGAGAAATGGAATGATGGCGGTACTGCTATTCGAGTTCCATCTAGATCCCCCAAGGAACAGATAGAGTCCTACCCAAACCTAAGACCAGCTAGCTGAGAAAGCCGAAGAGGATGAAACACACGAACATGCACCACTTCTTATCCCACTTTTGATTTTAAGCTCACATTCGCCTATAAAACGTGCTTGCTCCATTGAAGCTAGTCCCTGCATCCCCGCCCCACCCCGACTCCACAGAGCTGGATCCCTACCCAAACCACGCCTATAGCTATCCACGACCCAAGGCAAAGAGCTATATCGATCAGTCGAATGAGTTCCTCGCTGTGCAACGTCGCTTTATTTATTTCTTCGTGGGTCCTAATAGTTAGCTATTAACATTCACCATCGAGATGGATACCACACTCCTTGTTGCCGCCCACAAAAATACCTGGATCTGGAAGGGGGTATAAAGCACCCACCTCTGTCTAGGATCTTTTACGTACTTATCGTTTGCTGCTTAAATAATAGAAAACTTTTCTCTATCTATTTAGGCTGGCAGTGCTTGCCGGTCCGGATTCATGCTAGCAAACGGATTGGCAGCGCCGCTTACCTTAAATATAGAAGTTCCGTTGCGTTGTGTTTGGGTAGAGAATCCTTAGTAAGAGGAATCGCCCTAGCAACTACTTAAGGGAGAGGGCAAATGAATGCTATAGAAGGGATGAATGAATCCCAACTAAAAATACGAATTGATTGCTAGATCATTTCATTCTACGCAGGCAGGTTCCAATCAGTGATCGCCTTGGTTGCCAGCCGTCCTCTAAGTGCTTTCAATAATAGTGCTTTCATATCATACAACGTGATTACCATTATCGCCCAACCCGAGGAGCCAGAACCATAGATTATTAGACCCAAGCCTGAAAAGGCCCCCGCCTGGAACAAATATGGATACCTATTTCGAACAGGGGCACATGCCTATCAATGCTCCTGGTCGTTCGTGTGACCAACGTGTGAGCCCATAGCACATTGCTCACACTGACTTACGCGGGAACACCTAGATTCCCGTTTTGATTAGAGGTAGTGGACATAAAGATACAGCCAGTCGGATACCATAGCGATACGTAAGGAGTGACATTGAACTGATAAAGGCCTTATACCTTGGGAAGGGTGACAACCAGGGAGAGCTCATAGCAAGAACGACAGACAGTAGGAGAGATCAGAGTGGGATTGACCAGATCTGCCCAGAGAAGGAAGACCTGGTGGGGCTGCGCAGAAGTAATGGTAGGTGGGATAGGTCATGGAAGTACTAGTAGGTCCTCCCCGTTAGACTAAACCATGGAAGTCACTCCTAGTTGAGTTAGATATGGGCCCGGTGATAAGCCTAGGGAGGTACAGTGAAGAAGCCACCCAATAACGCGGGTAAGAGCCCATCGCATCGCATCGTGCAACACGCAGGCCCGGGGCAATTGCATTCCGTACGACCCATATCACAGACAGATACAAGTAGGAGATAAACTGCAACCCAGAGAAGGCATATTGCTTTAAGTAGATGCCATACAAGCAAGGGAACGAGGAAGGGAGATGTCCGATGGAAGGAGGTTCTGCCTTAGGTAGTAAGAAGTGGTCAAATGAGATATATTATATATGTCATTATGCATTCATGAATTCTCTAAGTAATTACGCTTTCTTTCTTGATATCCGAGCTAAGTACTTGGGCTTTTGTCAGGTTTCTCAAACTGGAAGTTTGCAAGGGTCACGTCACCATGAGGTATCCTCCGGAGGCCGGGCACACCCCAAGCAAGGTGATATAGCCTGTTGATCTAGCTTGGTCGAGCCTCGATCCAGCAAGCGGTCCCAAGCAAAGAGATCCACTAATGAAAGGGTGAACTGTGATACGATGGGTGATATAGTGATGAGGGAGATTCCGAGCAGATATGGGCATATGTCATTATGCCTTCTCTGCTAAAGCGTAATGACATATATAATGATTAAGCCCACCACCCAATAAGCATCGAGGAAGGCAGGTGTGGGCAGTGTTGGTTCAACGGGTGAACTGTGATACGATGGGTGATATAGTTATGAGGAAGGACTTTACACACGATGAGATATTCGATTGATTAGCTTCGGTCGTATCCACTGTTGACCTTGTAGAGTGCAACCTCCCACTCATTTATATAGCTATGTTATCTCAAAACCAATATAAAACTTTTCTCCTCTCCCTCCAACCTTTCTGTCTTTTCATGCCATAGATCTATCTCCCCCAACCAACCAGATAAGAATCTGATGGAAGGGCGCTTGACTGAAAGAATCTCTCGTTATTATTCATGACCAACAAAGGAGCCTTGTTAATAAGCGCTACCGAAACAACCCGCCCTTCCTTCTGCTACTGCCCGCTATACTGCCCCCATATTTGGAACGAGCACCGGTTTCTTATCCCAGCCCGCAGCAGCCGCCCCCCACCCAATAAGTAAATACAAAAAAGATCCGTCCATAATTGCGTAAGTAATCTCATCCCGCGGGGTCGTTTTCTTCTCTCTATTCTAGCCTCCTCGGTTTGTTAGGTCTATCCAGCAAGAGCATCCCCAGTTCATTGTCTCCACCCCACCAGTTCACAAGAATCGAGATCTCAGCATAATAGATCGAAGGCAGGTCGTCGCAAGGTCGAAGCAGTAAGTAAGGCGGCGGGATAAGGCAGCAAGATCTCTCAGGCAAGGCAGTAAGTTGAAGGCAGGAAGGTCGAGAGAATATCTAAGTAGGTCGAGATCAGATCTCCTCACTCAGGCAGGCGGTAAGATAGATCGATCACAGGTAGGTATGACGCACAGGTTCAATCATTTTGTCAACCCCGAAGAGAGATTAGATCTTGCTGATCAGCGAAGAACCAAAAGGACACAGTGAAACGAAAGCCCACCATAAAAACCTACCCGCTATTGATTGATTGCTTACGAACTTATGCTTACGAACTTACTCCAACCATAGGGATGTGAAAACCTCAAGTCCACAGTTCGCCGAAAGAGTTTACAACAGCCCGAAGTGGAGTGGAGGAGCCTACCTGCCTGAGATATGATATATTGATACCGGATCAGCGAACCGAAAGCAGCGAACCAGCATCGTGTAAAATCAAGCATCGTACCTAACCTAATTGAACCTCATCGTGGAACCCTTATGTCGTGGAACCTAATCTAACTAACTCACATCATCGTGTCACTTCATTGGAAAGAACCTCCACCTCATCATCGGAAACACCTACTTACTTAGTGGAAAAACCTTATTGTGTCACTGTGTTCCGTACCGGTAAGTGAAAGGTGAGGTGAATGGGGAAGGCGGTAATGGGTAATGCGGATTGAACGGAATACGGGTATGCATACTGGTAGGGGAACTTAGAGGGTAATGGGTCATGTACTGGGGAATACGGATTGGAGAATGCGGGACTGGGAAATGTGAGAATGTGAGAATGCGGGCCTGTAGAATCTGGGGAATATGGGGAACGCCTTTCTTGACAGATGGTTTCATTTGGTACGCTATTCTTAGAAGATGGGTCAGTGCTTGGTGGGAACGCTCTTTTCGTAAGACTCATCAGTTGGGAACGCTTTTCTTATAAGACTCCTTATATGGAACGGCTTTTTCGTAAGACTCATAAGTTGATAGAATCCAATCAATCAGTTCACTCGATCAAAGCCTCTCCCGTAAGACGGGGAGTTTGTCGGACCGCGATACGGGTGATGAAGGGGACGCGATCTGTCAGTGAATGATGGGACGCTTTTCTCGTAAGCCATAAGGCACGGAACTCTTTCAAATAATGGAGACTTAAGGCTTATTTCTATTGCGCTTTAACTCTAAGTCCATATGGATGTAGACAACCGTAAGGAGTCTTTCTAGCTAGTACTGACCTTAAAGCTAAGGCTAGTCCACCTTTAGGCACTTACCGTAAGTCTTTCACTCTCTAAGGCTTGAACTCGAAGGCTTGAACTAGGGCTACCGACTAAGGCTAATAAACTCTACAGCTAATAGTCTCTACTGCATCTAGCTTGAACTAGAGTGTCCATGGAACTAAGGATAAGACTAAGGCTCTTCTTTCTTACCTTTATAGATGTTATATGGAATTTGTTTTTCTCCTCTTATTTTAGTGGAGACTCTATTTCTTATCTTATTTGATTTGGACGGACACATTAAGGAGGAAGGTGGAAGTTATACACTTGCCATAGAAAGGTGAAACGTCTCAATTTGTTCGCTCCCGGAGGGGGCTCATGCGGATGTGAACGCCACTTATCACCCCACGGACTCAAGGTGGATGTAACGCCCGATGGATATCCCACGACCTCAAGCTGTATGTGTAACGCCCAGTAGTTATTACATTATAGGGGATGGGATCACAATATTCTCTCTATTGTTCTCTATTGTTGTGGAGGGATCACCTTTTGAAATGGGAAAGGGTAAGTAGATATGCGATATCGTATTTGGATTCTTATTTATTCCCCTTGTTGATGCCATTGGATCACTCACTGTAGGAGTAGTAGTAAACCCCATTGTGGAATTTCTAACAACCTTTTTTTTGTGCCTGCCCCAACCGGGAAACCCCCCTGCCTGAGGCCATGGATACAGGTGGTGGTAATGTAAGAAAGAAAATACAGTATGGAACTTAATGCTAAGTCTATACCTCACCTCTATGGGTATGTTGGCTTGAAAGGGGACTTCTCCCACGGACTCATGCGCGGGTCACTTCTCTTCTCCTTCCTCTCAGCTATGGGGAAGTAAGTGGGAAAGGGTGCAAGGGCATACCCCAGAGAAACACTTCCTGCTGAAATGGTCTCCAGGAATGATGAACAAATCCATGGAGTAAGGCCTTATGTGTATACGCTCGTAAAGTCACCAAATTGAAAAGAATGTAGACAATACAACTTCTAGTTTATTCACTTATAGTTTCTGACACTCAGAAGGGGACTAGCTTCACTTACGCTCAGAGCTGCCTCTCTCTGCCATTGTATTAGCGGAGTAGTCGCCTAGGGGGGATATAGCGGATTAGAGCAGCTCCCATGGTATTCCTCCTCCCCATTAGTCTCTTTCATAGTATATGCCCTATGGTTTTTATGACCTGACAATGATTGACTATCGTTGCTACAAAGAAGGAATACCGGTTGGGAGTGAGAATGTTTCAATGGATTGGCTGCCACTGATGATATAGCTTAGTTCAACAGTCTTAGCCTTAGTTCCATGGCAATAAGAAGTCTGAAATTGATTTCTTAGAGATGGATTTCACATAACATCGGACTAATGGAAAGGACGTAGAGATGGCAAAGTGAAACGTAGAGATGCTAGTGAGGAGTCAAAATAGATCTTTTGTTCGTTCCAAATGCATGTTTCTGATATAGAGCTACTCACTTAGTCTTAGTAAGAGCATTTCTTTCTTAGGTGAGGTACAACCTTCTTTCTTTGTATGAAAAGGCTCTGACAATCTATTATTTGATAGATTACAAATTATTACAATGGCAAGGACATATCGATGCGATTCTAACTCTATAGCGGTATTGCTCCATCCTAATGGGGAACTCACAATGTGAAGCCATTAACTCACTGCACATAGACCTCCCTGGCTCCTCTCGCCAAACGTTAGAGCAGCATCCAGTCGATCAACCCTAAAAGCAAATGAATCCATCCCGCCTGCTGTCATCATAGGGATAGGTAACCTTTACATGTCTCCTAGTTGTTGAAGTTCTCCACGGGAAACTAGCCGTAGTAATGGGCTCTTCCGTCTTAAGCCGTAAGTACGAGCATATATAGTAGTTCTAGCCTCATAGAAAGGAAAAGTGAAACGTATAGATGCAATATCGTTATATTCATGTTGATGAGGTACACCGGTACTATTGGCTGACCGGCTAGCAAAGAAAGGATACCTTTTGAACTCCTACATAGAGAGTCCCGGCACTACAGAGAGGCTAAGCAGCACAGAGAAGAGTAGAGCTAGGCTATTGGATATAGCAGTGGTAGAGCTTACAGAAAAAACGAAACTAGTAGTTATTACACTACTACTTACACTACAGGGAATATAGACTATTCTATCTCTCTGGACCAACCTTTCGAACAAACCATGGATTCTTCGGACGGAAACACCAGTAGTTCTGACACTACTCCAGTAGTTCTGGAAATATGAAATATGGAGAATAATAATCACATATATATTAGATCAGCCCTATATCTTATATCTTACACCATCCATATAGTAGCAGCAGCGTAGTAGTCTATCCATGGCAATGGGTAGGGATAAGAAAGAGCCTTAATTTAGTTCAGAAGGACTCCTGGCTATCAGCAGAGAGAAACCTCATGAAAGGGTATGGCAGCAACATGGTGTAAGGTGGAAACGAACATGGGTTAATAAGTGGTGAGGCGGTACCCTACAACCTCATACTGGAGACTACATATTAGTGGGTTGCCTATTGGATCTACTACCATGACACCTCCTGGCATGGCCTACCACCAGCGAGTACCGAGAATGCACGGAGAACCTGGCTGGATCGTAGGAACTTACACTCCCAGTAGTTCTCCTATTTATTTCAAATATGGACAAGGTAAACGTAGAGATGCGACACGTAGAGGAGATGCTAGTATCAGAACATGTATGTACTAATGGCATAAAGACAGGAGTCCTTGCCGATCTAAGTGTCTTTCGTGCAAGGAAATGGTGGGATACTACACCTACCTCTATTGAGACTGGCTAGTGGCTTACCAGATTGAGGAGAAATCAAATATTCTTGTCTGTCTGGTGGGAAATGTCAGAAAGAAAGTAGTCTAGTGTACATGAAACTTATTAATGCAATGAATGAAAGTTACCATGGATTTCACATAACATCGAAAAAAGGAGGGGAGTTCCACTCCACCACACGTAGTCGGGAGTAGAAATCTTCTGACAGCAGGGTTGCAGGTATTATTCTAAACAAATGATATCCTGGCTGGCTTTCCTAAGTGGGTGAAACTATATACTGGATAGAATCTATTTATTCTATACTGGTTAGCTCTTGGGGGTTAACCTATTGGATAGGGGTGGGTGAAACTATCTACTGGGGAGTATAGATTTCTTGTTCTGGCTGGCTTTATATCCCATTCCCCTGGCTTTGGCTCCCATTCCCTCGGATGGCAGGCTATACCTCGGATGGCAGGCTATACCTCGGATGGCTATACTTTAGCCCGGCTGGCTTGCTTCACCTTCCCGAGTGAGGTAAGTTAGTGGCTCGTTCCTGACTGCGGACTGCTTACTTACACATTCCTAGAACGTTGCCTTACACGTTTCCTGGCTCACCCTCTTCCACGTTCTTACTTCCAACCTCTTCCAACCTAACCCTATTACTTTTACGTTACCTGGATGGTGATATTTACCATAATACCCCGGAGAACGGTCCTGCCCATCGTGACTCGGATGGCGGGATTTCCCAGTATTACCCAGCGAGACTTCCCAGCGCTCCCTAGATACCGGGCCTTCCCACTGTGAATCGGATGGTGGTTCTGCCCATTGTGAGGAAGATGGCGGGATTTCCCAGTATTATCCGGCTGTCTTTCCCATTGTTCCCCGGATTGATTGATCGAGCAATGGATCGAGTTATGGATTGATTGAGGGCTGGCGGGGATAAAGCTGCTGGTGGGTACTTGGAATGTTTATAGAGAGGAGTTAAGGGGGTGCTACCTATCATGTCAAACTGGGACTTCACTACCTGACCTGATGAATGGCTCAACCTCCCAGTCCAGAATGTATCTACCTCTCCTACCGGAATGATCTCTATCTCACCTCTCTCCCTGGCTCTAGCCCCACCAGCAGAATGTCTCTCTCTAGCCCCTCGCCGAATCTCTCCCTCCCTGACCTGAATGGCTGCTCTATATAGCCCCCCCTTCCCTGAGGTCTGGTCTATAGTCGTAGGTGTTGTTGTACTTGTTGGGCTTGGTGGTTAGCTCCTACACTTCGATTCAAATAGAAAGGGTGAAAGCATTGTGTTTGTGACAACGACTCATCCCCAGTCAAAAGTTTAAGCAATGAGGCCTTTGTTCAGTAAGAAAAACCCATCCTTCACTCCTCTCCCTCAATTGAGAGCCCTGCCTTCCTTGATGCTTATTGGGTGGGGGGCGTTGGTCGAGCGTGCTCCGCATCCTCTCCTCTCCTTAACAGTCGAGCACCTAAAGGTCCTTAACAGTCGAGCATGCTTACGCATCCTCGGTGATGTCATTCTTTTTGTGCCTCAATGGAGCCTATACCCCTCGCCGAAGCTCGTTACTCTCAAATGAACAAGGGTGATAGGGGTAAGAAACACAATGCATCCACTTCCTGACCCTGGCCTTATAGGAACCTGTGTTCCATAGAGGTGAGCGAGGCTGCTGTAGGAACTCTGTGTTCCGCATATGTAAGTGAGGTAGGGATGAAAGTTTCACTTTCACTTTGTATGATGAAACGGGCGGGTATGATTGAACGGGTTCCTTGCCAATTGCATAGTCAAACTCTCTATAGCGTATGGCGGGTATACTCACTTCTTGGTGGACCTTGGCAGGTATCTTTACTTAGTGGACTTGGGCTTGTATTTTGTGACTGGTGATGGCTGAAGGTGAAAGGCTAAGGCCCTAGGTGAAAGGCCCTCGGTGGACTTGATGTTGAAGGCAGAAGGTTGGGTTTTTCTGGGCTGGTGGTCTAGGCTTCTGGCTTAAGGCTCCTTACTCGTGTGGCTCTTGGTTGTTCGATAAAGACCTAGGGACGTTCACCTCAAGCACACAGTGGAACCTGAAGAGAGAGGTTCGTAACACAGCGAATCCACGGTTAGTTACACCTGATTCAGTTCCACACCTAACTGCTTGCTGATCGATATCTCTTGTGCCTTACTGATATATCGATTGATACCCGCCGGATCTCTCTTTCGACCTTACAACGATGAACTTCATGGGGCTGGCTTCCTTCCTTGTCTTAAGCAGGGGAGAAATTAGCAGGGGAGAAATCGTTTCAATTGGCAGTAAGTGAAACTCCTATTATCTACTGAGCTAAGTCAGGTAAGCTAAGTCT